ACAGTGAGATACCACTCTAGGAAAACTGGAATCCTAACCTTGATTGCCGTTAGCCGGCCAAGGGACAGTTTCAGGTGGGCAGTTTGACTGGGGCGGTCGCCTCCTAAAAGGTAACGGAGGCGTGCAAAGGTTTCCTCAGGCTGGTCGGAAATCAGTCGTAGAGTGTAAAGGCATAAGGAAGCTTGACTGCAAGACTTACAAGTCGAGCAGGGACGAAAGTCGGCCTTAGTGATCCGACGGTTCCGAGTGGAAGGGCCGTCGCTCAACGGATAAAAGTTACTCTAGGGATAACAGGCTGATCTCCCCCAAGAGTTCACATCGACGGGGAGGTTTGGCACCTCGATGTCGGCTCATCGCATCCTGGGGCGGTAGTACGTCCCAAGGGTTGGGCTGTTCGCCCATGAAAGCGGTACGCGAGCTGGGTTCAGAACGTCGTGAGACAGTTCGGTCCATATCCGGTGTAGGCGTTAGAATATTGAGAGGGGTTCTTCCTAGTACGAGAGGACCGGAAGGAACGCACCGCTAGTGTACCAGTTATTGTGCCAACGGTAAACGCTGGGTAGCTATGTGCGGCAAGAATAACTGCTGAAAGCATCTAAGTAGGAAGTCTTCCTCAAGATGAGTATTCTCTCCATTTTAAATGGGTAAGGTCACGGTAAGACTAACCGTTTTATAGGTACCAAGTATAAGTGCAGCAATGTATTCAGCTGAGGTATACTAACAGACCGAGGGCTTGATACATAATCCTTTTTATATACTTTTTTAATTTTGCTTTGGTGTTTATAGCATAGTGGAACCACTCCGATCCATCTCGAACTCGGTTGTTAAACGCTATAGCGACGATGATACTGAAAGAGAAGTCTTTTGGGAAAGTAGTTCAATGCCAAAGCCATAATATAGCCATAGCATATTCAAATTAATAAAACTCAGCTACTTCAAAAATTGAAGTAGCTGAGTTTTATTAATTGAATTTATTCAGATTTATATATATATATAATCTATTTATTATATTACTTAAGTATAGTAGAGTATAAATCCTATTATATCCTCTAATTCAAAACTATACATACAATTTAGATCGTATATAGCTTACAGATTTACTAAGCTGAAAGACAAATATATATTATTTATACAATCAGAACATACTTTTGAGTTTTGAATAAGTGCATATATTACTATAAATATACAAATTTTTGATCCACACTTACTCAAAAAAAGTATTTCTTATAAACCAGATAAAGAAAAAATCCTTAGATTTTTATTCAAATTACTTTTTATACTCTATTTTGTTTTACAAGATATAAACCTTAGTTAACTAGATTTCTTTTTTAAATATCAATTAATTATTATCTTTAGATCATAATATTGTACCCATAAATATAATAATATAATAATTCGTTAAAAAATTAAAAATAATTAATAGTATTTAATCTTTTCGTTTTTCTGGGACACTTTTATTATAATTATGAACCCTTATAACTTATTTAGTAATGTTTATTTAGACAAAGTTTTAATCTTTATTATCTAAAAAAGCTTATTATTTAAAAGATATTAAAAGATATAGCTATAATCTATAGTATTTTTGCATCTATAAATTATGATCGGTTTCTTGATATGTTAATTTAATGTTAAATTACTAACATATACATTTGGTTGAATCGAGAGATCCATTGCATCTATATTACAAGTATATTATTACATAGAATAGAACTAAAGATAATCAATAAACCATAATCTAATATACTTATCGGACTTATGGGATTTCCCTCTCTTTCAGATCTGTACGTGAAACTTTCACTTCATACGGCTTCCTGATTTATTAGGCTTCTGCCTTGCGCTTTTTTAACCCATGAATAGGTTAATATTGATGACACTTTCTATGAAGAACCATTAGATTCTTATTTAGATTGTTTTGATGGTTTCCATTTTTATGATGAAGTTCAATATGATCATCGATTACAAATTTCAAATTACAGGTACCGCATTTGAACTTTTGCTGTGTTAGTATCTTGGCTGTGGGGCCCTAATATTGTTTTTGCTTGCGCTTATTCCAATAGCTCCTGTCATTGATTGTATTTAATTTTTTTATCTTTGCAATAGCTCTATCCTTTTTATTAAGTTTACTATTTGCTTTTTTAACGAATTTATAAACCCAATCATTTATTGACCATAAGTTTATTTTGGATAAGTCACAATATTGGTGATAATTCCACCAACCTCTATAAATTACTTTAACCTTACTCAATCGCTTGTTAAGCTTGAAACGACAATCTCGCATTGCGGTTTTTATATTATCCTTGAGATTTCTTCTGTCCTTCTTCGATCGCCAGTAAGTTAACGCATGGTTTACTTTAACTTCAAATCGCCAACCTAGGAAATCAAAACTTTCTGTGGATAGGACCAAATGAGTTTTTGCATCTTTGACATTTAGATCTCTTTCTGCTAAAAAAGCATCTATTTTCCTTCTAAATTTTACAGTATCTTCCTGATCTTTTAAAAAGAAGATCAGATCATCTGCATATCGAATACTTCGTTGGACTATAGCTGATTTTTTTACTCTGACTCTATTGTAAGTATTCCAGAAATATTTCGCTGTTTGGTTCCCAATATATTCAATGCCATGCAATATTACATAATAAAGGAGATATAATACCTCCTTGGAGTGTTCCTTCTCCTGTACGAGCTCTTTCCTTGAATACATCTACTTTTAATGCTGATCGCAAGATTTTATGCATTTGTATTGGCAAGTGTATTAAACTCATGAGTTTTTCATGATTTATCTTATCAAAACATTTTTCGATATCTAATTCGAGAATACGTTTTTTATAATTAGTTTGTGGTCGGCCTAGATTTATGAAAACGTTTTGCGGAGCATCCTGTGCGACTCTTCCAGGTCTACCTCCCAAGATCCTTTTGAAGCATATGCTTCAAATATAGGTTCTAATAAATATTTTATAATACATTGTACTACTCTATCTTTGATTGTCGGAATACCTAAAAGACGTTTTTCACCATTAGTTTTAGGTCTATATACTCTTTTTAAAAGTTGATGTTTATATTTTTTTATATTTTTTAGATCTTCAAATAGTTCAAATCTTTCCCTTTCTTGAAGTTTAAATATACCATCAATTCCAGCTGTTACTTTCCCTCTATTAAGTTGTGTAACTTGTCTAATTGCTAAGAATTTAGCTGCTCGAGACTTAAAGAAAAGTCTTTGTAACTTTTTTACTAATTGATAATTCTCTTTTTGTTGCGCTTTATAATGTTGAAGACGAAAAACCTGTTTTCGAAATTGCTTCCAAGGTAAGGTTTTCCAGTCTTCAACACATCTCTGACGAGTTGGTTGCATAAGACTTTATCTTCTTTGTAGAATATATTCTATAAACCTTCGGCGAATTTAATCACGTTCTTACCCATATTAATTCATTTGGCTTTATTATTAATTGAAGCCTACCTTATTTTGTTTCAATAAGGAGTTTTAATATTGTTTTTATTTGTTCCAATTATTTCTTCTTACTTCTTTAGACGATTACTAGTTTGCCTACTCTCTACCCAGAACTGTAATTAATGTAAAAATGTCCCATACGGGTGATTTAAGAATCCTACTTATGAAATTGATGGTTAGATCACAACTCGCTTCATTAGACACTTTTTAAATAACTTAGCATTTGTTCGTTTTAGAAGTTTGCCAAGCACTACTTGGAAATTTCTAACTTATCTTTTTGGCACTGTGACTTCCTGGTTTTAACATGAATTATGTTACCACAAAACTACAATCCATAGCTGTTACGGGCACTATCGGCACTTTTCCTATCCCTAGGAGGGTTGGAATTACACCAAGGAATATATAGTAGTTAATTTATAGGGAGTTCAATCCTATAAATCCTTAAGCTATTTTTAGTTTTTAAGGTTATCAGGAACCTTCTTAAACATTAGTTTTACTTAAGAACAAATCGCACTTTCACCTAAAATTAAGCCACACTTAAACTGATGATAAATATTTTCATTTGATCAGCTTAAACAAATAGTACATAGAATATCTGTTATATAAAAAATATTTATTAATTGTACAAAATTTTATTACTAGAGTCGAGTAACATACATATTGAAATCTTTTTCTTATTGTATTTAAAAGTCTACTCTCTCTCTAAAATCTATACGTGAGACATCCACATTATACAGTTTTTAGGCTTACCTATATTAATTATAATTTTTGTATACATAACTTTTCTTCCTAATAAAACGGATAGGTTAAATAGAGAGATCCATTTCATCTATATTACAAGTATATTATTAGATAGAATAGAACTAAATATAATCAATAAACCATAATCTAATATACTTATCGGACTTATAGGATTTCTCTCTCTTTCAGATCTGTACGTGAAACTTTCACTTCATACGGCTCTCTGATTTATTAGGCTTTTGCCTTGCGCTTTTTTAACCCATGAATAGGTTGAAATTGATGACACTCTCTGTGAAGAACCATTAGATTCTTATTTAGATTGTTTTGATGGTTTTCATCTTTATGATGAAGTTAAATGTAATCATCGATTACAAATTTCAAATTACAGGCACCGCATTTGAACTTTTGCTGTGTTAGTATCTTGGCTGTGGGGCCCCAATATTGTTTTTGTTTGCACTTACTCTAATAGATCCAGTCATTATCAAATGGCGATTTATTACTTTTTACAGCAATATATCCAAATAAAGAATAACTGTGAGCATTAAAGATATCCTTGATTGTATTTAATCTTTTTATTTTTGCAATAGCTCTTTCCTTTGTATTAAGTTTACTATTTGTTTTCTTAACGAATTTGTAAACCCAATCATTTATTAACCATAAGTTTATTTTGGATAAGTCACAATATTGGTGATAATTCCACCAACCTCTATAAATTACTTTAACCTTACTCAATCGCTTGTTAAGCTTGAAACGACAATCTCGCATTACGGTTTTTATATTATCCTTGAGATTTCTTCTGTTTTTTTTCGATGGCGAGGAAGTTAACGCATGGCTTGCTTTAATTTCAAATCGCCAACCTAGGAAATTAAAACCGTCTGTGGCTAGCACTAAATGAGTTTTTGTCTCTTTGATATTTAGACCTCTTTCTGCTAAAAAAGCATCTATTTTACTTCTAAGTTCTATAGCATCTTCCTGATCTTCTAAAAAGAAGATCAGATCAGATCATCTGCATATCGAATACCCCGTTGGACTATAGCTGATATTTTTACTATGACCCTATTGTAACTATTGTTGAAATATTTCGCTGATTGGTTCCAAATATATTCAATGTCATACAATGCAATATTGCATAAGAAAGTAGATATAATACCTCACCTCCTTGGGTGTTCCTTCTTCTGTACAAGCTCTTTCCTTTAATACACTTACTTTTAATGCTAATCGCAAAATTTTATGCATTTGTATTGGTAAGTGTATTAAACTCATGAGTTTTTCATGATTTATCTTATCAAAACATTTTTCGATATCTAATTCCAGAATACGTTTTTTATCATTAGTTTGTGGTCGGCCTAGATTTATGAAAATATTTTGCTGAGCATTCTGTGCGACTCTTCCAGGTCTACTCTCAAGATCTTTTTTATGCATATGCTTCATATACAGGTTCTCATAAATATTTCATAAAACATTGTACCACTCTATCTTTGATTGTCGGAATACCTAAAGGACGTTTTTCCCCATTAGTTTTAGGTATATGTACTCTTTTTAAAAGTTGATGTTTATATTTTTTTATATTTTTTAGATCTTCAAATAGTTCAAATCTTTCCCTTTCTTGAAGTTTAGATATACCATCAATTGTAGCTGTTACTGTCCCTCTATTAAGTTGTGTAACTTGTCTAATTGCTAAGAATTTAGCTGCTCGAGACTTAAAGAAAAGTTTGTGTAATTTTTTTACTAATTTATAATTCTCCTTTTGTTGCGCTTTATATATCCTATGTTGAAGACAAAAAACCTATTTTTGAAATTTCTTCCAAGGTAAGGTTTTCCAGTCTTCAACACATTTCTGACGAGTTGTTTGCATAAGACTTTATCTACTTTTTACAATATATTCTATAAACCTTCGGCGAAGTCAATCACCTTCCTACCCATATTAATTCATTTAGCTTTATGATTAATTGAAGCCTGCCTTATTTTTTTTCAATAAGGAGTTTTAATATTGTTTTTATTTGTTCCAATTATTTCTTCTTACTTCTTTAGATTATTACTATTTTGCCTACTCCCTACCCAGGACTTTAATTAATACTTAAATGTCTCATACGGGTGATTTAAGTATCCTACTTATGAAATTGATGGCTAAATCACAACTAGATTATTTAGACACTTTTTAAATAACTTAGTATTTGTTCGTCTTAGAAGTTTGCCAAGCACTACTTGAAAATTTCTAACTTATCTTTTTGGCACTGTGACTTACTGGCTTTAATATGAATTGTGTTACTACAAAACTACAAGCTATAGCTGTTACGGGCACTATAGGCACTTCTCCTGTCACGAGGAGGGTTGGAATTCCACCAACGAATATATATTAGTTAATTTATAGGGAGTTCAATACTATAAATCCTTAAGCTATTTTTAGTTTTAAGGTTATCAGGAACCTTCTTGAACCTTAGTTTTACTTAAGAACAAATCGCACTTAAGTCATAATATATTTCTTTTTCTTGTTAATTTTTAGCAGTCTATTACTTTAAGTTAGAAATATTTAATCTCAGTTGAATTTATCTCATATGAACTAGTAGCTATTGTAACTTGTATTTGAGTATTGATAATTTATATCCAGTTTACTATTATTAAGTTTGTATATAAAATTTTACATTTAAATCATAATATTGTTTCAAAGCTTTATGTTTTATCTAAGAATAAGTCTTACCTATACTACTTTATTTTAGATAAAGCTAATATCTGGTTGAATCGAGAGATCCATTTCATCTATATTACAAGTATATTATTACATAGAATAGAACTAAATATAATCAATAAACCATAATTTAATATACTTATCGGACTTATAGAATTTCCCTCTTTTTTAGATCTGTACGTGAAACTTTCACTTCATACGGCTTCCTGATTTATTAGGCTTTTACCTTGCGCTTTTTTAACTCATGAATAGGTTGATATTGATGACACTTTCTGTGAAGAACCATTAGATTCTTATTTAGATTGTTTTGATGGTTTTCATCTTTATGATGAAGTTCAATATGATCATCTATTATAAATTTCAAATTATAGGCACCGCATTTGAACTTTTGCTGTGTTAGTATCTTGGCTGTAGTGTCCCAATATTGTTTTTGTTTGCGCTTACTCCAATAGATCCAGTCATTAGCAAATGGCGATTTATTACTTTTTACAGTAACATATCTAAATAAAGAATAACTGTGAGCATTGAATATATCCTTGATTGTATTTAATCTTTTTATTTTTGCAATAGCTCTATCCTTTTTATTAAGTTTACTATTTGCTTTCTTAACGAATTTGTAAACCCAATGATTTTTTGACCATAAGTTTATTTTGGATAAGTCACAATATTGGTGATAATTCCACCAACCTCTATAAATTACTTTAATTTTACTCAATCGCTTGTTAAGCTTGAAACGACAATCTCGCATTACGGCTTTTATATTATCCTTGAGATTTCTTCTATTCTTCTTCGATGGCCAGCAAGTTAACGCATGGCTTGCTTTAACTTTAAAGCGCCAACCTAAAAAATCAAAACCTTCTGTGGATAGGACTAAATGATTTTTTACCTTTTTGACATTTATATCTCTTTTTGCTAAAAAAGTATCTATTTTCCTTCTAAGTTCTATAGCATCTTCCTGACCTCCTAAAAAGAAGATCAGATCATCTGCATATCAAATACCTCGTTAGAATATAGCTGATTTTTTTACTCTGACTCTATTGTAAATATTGCAGAAATATTTCGCTGGTTGGTTCGAAATATCTTCAATGCCATGCAATATTGCATAATAAAGGAGATATGATACCTCTTTGGTGTGTTCCTTCTTCTCTACGAGTTCTTTTCTTTAATACACCTACTTTTAACGCTGATTGCAAGATTTTATGCATTTGTATTGGTAAGTGTATTAAACTCATGAGTTTTTCATGATTTATCTTATCAAAACATTTTTCAATATCTAATTTCAGAATACGTTTTTTATAATTAGTTTGTCGTTGGCCTATATTTATAAAAATATTTTTCTGAGCATCTTATGGGGTTCTTCCAGGTTTAAAACCCCAAGGTCCTTTTGATGCATATGCTTCATATACAGGTTCTAATAAATATTTTATAAGACATTGTACCACTCTATCTTTGATTGTCGGAATGCCTAAAGAACGTTTTTCCCCATTAGTTTTAGGTATATGTACTCTTTTTAAAAGTTTATGTTTATATTTTTTTATATTTTTTAGATTTTCAAATAGTTCAAATCTTTCCCTTTCTTGAAGTTTAGATATACCATCAATTTTAGCTGTTACTTTCCCTCTATTAAGTTGTGTAACTTGTCTAATTGCTAAGAATTTAGCTACTCGAGACTTAAAGAAAAGTTTTTGTAATTTTTTTACTAATTTATAATTCTCTTTTTGTTGCGCTTTATATATTCTATGTTGAAGACGAAAAACCTGTTTTCGAAATTTCTTCCAAGGTAAAGTTTTCCAGTCTTCAATACATTTCTGACGAGTTGGTTGCATAAGACTTTATCTCTTTTTTACAATATATTATATAAACCTTAGGCGAAGTTAATCACCTTCCTACCCATATTAATTCATTTGGCTTTATGATTAACTGAAGCCTACCTTATTTTCTTTGAATAAGGATTTTTCATATTGTTTTTATTTGTTCCAATTATTTCTTCTTACTTCTTTAGACTATTACTAATTTGCCTACTCTCTCCCTAGGAATGTAATTAATGTAAAAATGTCTCATACGGGTGATTTAAGAATCCTACTTATGAAATTGATGGTTAGATCATAACTAGATAATGTAGACATTTTTTAAATAACTTAGCGTTTGTTCATCTTAGAAGTTTGCCAAGCACAACTTGAAAATTTCTAACTTATCTTTTTTGCACTGTGACTTTCTGGCTTTAACATGAATTGTGTTACTACAAAACTACAATCTATAGCTGTTACGGGCACTATCGGCACTTCTCCCCTCCCGAGGAGGGTTGGAATTTCACCAACGAATATATGTTAATTTATAGAAAGTTTAATCCTATAAATCCTTAAGCTATTTTTAGTTTTAAGGTTATCAGGAACCTTTTTTAACGTTAGTTTTACTTAAGAACAAATCGCACTTTTAATATTATTAGACTCACAATTAGCTATTGACTTATAATTATAATAAAAAACTTATTGAAAAATATAGTAATATTTTTAATCATAGCTATATATTATATATTTAAAAAAATCTTTCTACATCTGTATGTTAGAATTGAGTAACCTATGTTATAAATATAAAATAATAAGTTGACTGATAAGGTTGCTCTCTCATTTAGATTCGTATATTAGATTTTTAACTAGTACGACTCCTAGACTTATTTGTTCTTTTTAATTCATCTATTAAAACAAAATATTAATCATGTTTCAAATATGTTAAAGAAATTATTTATAAATATTTATTTGGTAATAACCTAAAGGTTATTAATTATATAATATCATTAATTATGATAACTACTTATAAAATTACGTCTATAGTAAGAATCTTGACCTATTATAAGAGAAATAGATATTATTACTATCATAAAACAATTGTTGACTTTATATGGTTAACTAAATATTCAATAATAGAAAAATTAGTTTCATATGAAGTTCACTAATAAGTTCTATCTTAATATTGCTTTATAACTATTAATTTGAGTAATTTGTCTAATAATAAAGTAGCTTTAGTTTTAAGGCTTAATACTTGATCATGATAAGTTATCGATTTTGATTGAATTTATATAATCTATCATTAGTCATATAATCAGTATTTTTCGTAATGTCAGATATCTAAGATTATAGACTTTAAATATAATTTTTTTAATTTGCTTAAAAAAAAGAATCTTTTTGCGTGAAAATGTTTATAAGTCAGGCCCTCTTACTAAAAGGCTTAAATAAGAATAACTCCTATTCCTATTTAAATTGCAATATATCTTGATTAAATAAATATTATTTTATTAATTAGAATAGAGAAATTTATTTTTTTGTTCCAAAGTTTTTTATTTATTGCCTTAGACTTGATGTACATGTATAGATACCATCTATTTTTTCTATCATCAACTATTATTTAAAGTAATTCTTATCTAAAAAACTATAGAATTTATAGATATTCAACACATTCTGATTAGTCAAAAGTGTAGATGCCAGAGAATTACTTAGAACTTTTTGATGATGCGTCTTGGTAATTTATTATAAGAAGAACTATAAAATATGTTCTTTTCTTTCAGTGTTTTTAAAGTGTATATTATTATAAATATGATTGCAAAACTATTTCAGCTTTAAAAGATCTTTTCGGTTGAATCGAGATATCCATTTCATCTATATTACAAGTATATTATTTCATAGAATATAACTAAATATACTCAATAAACCATAATCTAATATACTTATCGGATTTATAGGATTTCCCTCTCCTTCAGATCCATACGTGAAACTTTCACTTCATACGGCTCCCTGATTTATTAGGCTTTTGCCTTACGCTTTTTTAACCCATGAATAGGTTGATATTGATGATACTCTCTATGAAGACCTATTAGATTCTTATTTAGATTGTTTTGATGGTTTCCATCTTTATGATGAACTTCAATGTGATCATCGATTACAAATTTCAAATTACAGGCATAGCATTTGAACTTTTGCTGTGTTAGTATCTTGGCTGTGGGGCCCCAATATTGTTTTTGTTTGCGCTTACTCCAATAGATCCAGTCATTATGAAATGACAATTTATTATTTTTGACAGCAACATATCCAAATAAAGAATAACTGTGAGCATTGAAGATATCCTTGATTATATGATTGTATTTAATCTTTTTATCTTTGCAATAGCTCTATCCTTTTTATTAAGTTTACTATTTGCTTTCTTAACGAATTTGTAAACCTAATCATTTATTGACCATAAGTTTATTTTGGATAAGTCACAATATTGGTGATAATTCCACTAACCTCTATAAATCACTGTAACCTTACTCAATCGCTTGCTAAGCTTGAAACGATAATCTCGCATTACGGTTTTTATATTATCCTTGAGATTTCTTCTGTTCTTCTTCGATGGCCAGGAAGTTAACGCATGGTTTGCTTTAACTTCAAATCGCCAACTTAGGAAATCAAAATTTTCTGTGGATAGGACTAAATGAGTTTTTGCCTTTTTGACATTTAGAGCTCTTTCTGCTAAAAAAACATCTATTTTCCTTCTAAGTTCTACAGTATCTTCCTGATCTTCTAAAAAGAAGATCAGATCATCTGCATATCGAATACTCCGTTGGACTATAGTTGATTTTTTTACTCTGACTCTATTATAAGTATTGCAGAAATATTTCGCTGTTCGGTCCCAAATATATTCAATGCCATGCAATGCAATATTACATAATAAAGGAGATATAATAGCTCATTGGGGTGTTCCTTCTTCTGTACGAGCTCTTTCTTTTAATACACTTATTTTTAATTCTGATCGCAAGATTTTATGCATTTGTATTGGCAAGTGTATGAAACTCATAAGTTTTTCATGATTTATCTTATCAAAACATTTTTCGATATCTAATTCCAGAATATGTTTTTTATAATTAGTTTGTTGTTGGCCTAGATTTATGAAAACATTTTGCTGAGCATCCTGTGGGCTCTTACAGGTCTAAACCCCCAGATCCTTTTGATGCATATGCTTTATATACAGGTTACAATCAATATTTCATAAGAAATTGTACCACTCTATCTTTGATTGTCGGAATACCTAAAGGACGTTTTCCACTATTATTTTCAGGTATATATACTTTTTTTAAAATTTGATGTTTATATATTTTTAAATTTTTTAGATCTTCAAATAGTTCAAATCTTTCCATTTCTTGAAGTTTAGATATACCATCAATTCAAGCTTTTACTTTCCCTCTATTAAGTTGTGTAATTTGTCCAATTGCTAAGAATTTAGTTGCTCGAGACTTGAAGAAAAGTCTTGGTAATCTTTTTACTAATTTATAATTCTTCTTGTGTTGCGCTTTATATATTCTATGTTGAAGACGAAAAACCTATTTTTGAAATTCTTTCCAAGGTAAGGTTTTCCAGTCTTCAACACATTTCTGACGAGTTGGTTGCATAAGACTTGATCTCTTTTGTACAATATATTCTATAAACCTTCGGCGAAGTTAATCACCTACCTACCTATATTAACTCATTTAGCTTTATGATTAATTGAAGCCTACCTTATTTTCTTTCAATAAGGAGTTTGTATATTGTTTTTATTTGTTCCAATTATTTCTTTTTACTTCTTTAGACGATTACTAGTTTGCCTACTCTCTACCCAGGACTGTAATTAATATAAATAATATAAAAATGTCTCATATGGGTGATTTAAGAATTCTACTTATGGAAATTGATGGATAGATCACAACTAGTAAATTTAGACACTTTTTAAATAACTTAGCATGTGTTCATCTTATAAGTTTGCCAAGCACTACTTGAAAATTTCTAACTTATCTTTTTGGCAGTGTAACTTCCCGGCTTTAACATGAATTGTGTTACCACAAAACTACAATCTATAGCTGTTACGGGCACTATCGGCACTTCTACTGTCCCAAGGAGGGTTAGAATTCCACCAACGTATATATATTAGTTAATTTATAGTGAGTGCAATCCTATAAATCCTTAAGCTATTTTTAGTTTTAAAGTTATCAGGAACCTTCTTAAACATTAGTTTTACTTAAGAACAAATCGCACCTTTATAATTTATAGATTCACTGAGTACTTAGTAACATAAATATTTAGCTAGACTTTCGTTATTTATAAACTTAAATATTTTAGGTAATATATAAAAAATTATATACTAAATCTAAGAACAAATCTTACCTATAACATCATCTGGCTTAGAACTACTTCCAGAACTTTGAGGAGTGCTATATATTTTTTTATTAACATCCATTAGTATTTCTTGTAATTCACTACTAATTGCAGCCATTTTTTCAAAATCTTCTTTTTCTATATGTTCTCTTAGTTCTTCAACTAAATTCTTCATTTTAATTTGATCTGGCTCAGCAATTTTATCTGACATATCTTTTAGTTGTTTTTCAACTTGATAACATAAAGCATCAGCTTGATTTTTAGTATCTATCTTTTTACGTCTTTCTTTATCTTGTTCAGCATTCTTTTCAGCCTCTTGAACCATTTTATCTACATCTTCTCTTGGTAATGTAGAAGCACCTGTAATTGTAATAGATTGTTCTTTTCCTGTGCCTTTGTCAGTTGCCTTTACTGATAATATACCATTAGCGTCAATATCAAATGTTACTTCAATCTGAGGGATGCCTCTAGGAGCAGGTAATATTCCATCTAATCTAAAGGTTCCTAAGCTTTTATTATCTTTTGTAAATTCTCTTTCTCCTTGTAATACATGAATTTCTACATTAGGCTGATTATCAACAGCAGTAGAAAAAACCTCGGACTTTTTAGTAGGAATGGTTGTGTTTCTTGGTATTATTTTGGTCATTACGCCACCTAAAGTTTCTACTCCTAAAGATAGTGGTGTTACATCTAATAATAAAATATCTTTTACCTCTCCGGCTAACACTCCAGCCTGTACAGCAGCTCCAACTGCAACTACTTCATCTGGGTTTACTGTTTGGTTAGGTTCTTTTCCAATCAGTTGTTTAACAAGTTTTTTAATTGCTGGAATTCTAGTAGATCCACCAACTAATACTACTTCATCAATTTTTGAAGAATCTAATTTAGAATCTCTTAGAGCATTAATTACAGGTGTTTGACAACGATCTATAAGACTAGAACATAATTCTTCAAATTTTGATCTGGTGATAGTTTTTTCTAAATGTAAAGGTCCTGATTCAGAAATTGCAATAAAAGGCAAATTAATTTCTGTTTGAGATAAATTTGATAATTCAATTTTTGCTTTTTCAGCTGCTTCAAATTTGAAATAGATTGTATTCTGTTCTTTATAAATAAGCTTTAAAAGATTAATTTTTAACTTACTTACTATAATGTGTTTTTAAGAACACTTTTAATGAATAAAATTGAGATAGGTTGAATCGAGAGATCCATTTTATCTATATTACAAGTATATTAGTACATAGAATAGAACTAAATATAATCAATAGACCATAATCGAATATACTTATCGGACTTATAGGATTTCCCTCTCTTTCAGATCTGTACGTGAAACTTTCACTTCATACGGCGCCTTGATTTATTAGGCTTTTGCCTTGCGCTTTTTTAACCCATGAATAGGTTGATATTGATGACACTCTCTGTGAAGGACCATTAGATTCTTATTTAGATTGTTTTGATGGCTTCCATCTTTATGATGAAGTTCAATATGATCATCGATTACAAATTTCAAATTACAGGCACTACATTTGAACTTTTGCTGTGTTAGTATCTTGGCTGTGGAGCCCCAATATTGTTTTTGTTTGCGCTTACTCTAATAGATCCAGTCATTATCAAATGTCGATGTATTACTTTTTAGAGCAACATATTCAAATAAAGAATAACTGTGAGCATTGAAGATATCCTTAATTATATTTAATCTTTTTATCTTTGCAATAGCTCTATCCTTTTTATTAAGTTTACTATTTGCTTCCTTAACGAATTTGTAACCCCAATCATTTATTGACCATAAGTTTATTTTGGATAAGTCACAATATTGGTGATAATTTTACCAACCTCTATAAATTACTTTAACCTTACTTAATCGCTTGTTAAGCTTGAAACGACAATCTTGCATTACGGTTTTTATATTATCCTTGAGATTTCTTCTGTTCTTCTTGGATGGCTAGCAAGTTAAAGTATGGTTTGCTTTAACTTCAAATCGCCAACCTAGGACATCAAAATCTTCTGTGGATAGCACTAAATGAGTTTTTGCATCTTTGACATTTAGACCTCTTTCTGCTAAAAAAGCATCTATTTTCCTTCTAAGTTCTACAGCATCTTCCTGATCTTCTAAAAAGAAGATCAGTTCATCTGCATATCGAATACCCCGTTGAACTATAGCTGATTTTTTTACTATGACTCTATTGTAAGTATTGCAGAAATATTTCGCTGGTTGGTTCCAAATATCTTCAATGCAATATTGCATAATAAAGGAGATATAATACATCCTTAGGATGTTCCTTCTTCTGTACAAGTTCTTTCCTTTAATACACCTACTTTTAATCCTAATTGCAAGATTTTATGAATTTGTACTGGCAAGTGTATTAAACTCATGAGTTTTTCATAATTTATCTTATCAAAACATTTTTCGATATCTAATTCCAGAATACATTTTTTATAATTAGTTTGTGGTCGGCCTAGATTTATGAAAATATTTTACCGAGCATTCTGTGCAGCTCTTCCAGGTCTAAACCCTAAGATCCTTTTGATGCATATGCTTCATCTACAGGTTCTAATAAATATTTCATAAGACATTGGACCACTCCATCTTTGATTGTTGGAATACCTAAAAGACGTTTTTCCCCATTAGTTTTAGATATAGATACTCTTTTTAAAAGTTGATGTTTATATTTTTTTAGATTTTTTAGATATTTTAGATCTTCAAATAGTTCAAATCTTTCCCTTTCTTGAAGTTTAGATATACCATCAATTCCAGCTGTTACTTTCTCTCTATTAAATTGTGTAATTTGTCTAATTGCTAAGAATTTAGCTGCTCGAGACTTAAAAAAAGTCTTTGTGATTTTTTTACTAATTTATAATTCTCATTTTGTCGCGCTTTATATATTCTATGTTGAAGACGAAAAACCTATTTTCGAAATTTCTTCCAAGGTAAGGTTTTCCAGCCTTCAACACATTTCTGACGAGTTGGTTGCATAAGACTGTATCTCCTTTGTAAAATATATTCTATAAACTTTCGGCGAAGTTAATCACCTTCCTACCCATATTAATTCATTTGGCTTTATGATTAATTGAAGTCGACCTTATTTTCTTTCAATAAGGAGTTTTAATATTGTTTTTATTTGTTCCAATTATTTCTTCTTACTTCTTTAGACTATTACTATTTTGCCTATTCTTTACCCAGGACTGTAATTAATAATATCATGTCTCATACGGGTGATTTTAGAATCCTATTTATAAAATTGATGGTTAGATAACAACTAGTGTAATTAGACACTTTTTAAATAACTTCGCATTTGTTCGTCTTAGAAGCTTTCCAAGCACTACTTGAAAATTTCTAACTTATCTTTTTGGCACTGTGGCTTCCTGGCTTTAACACGAATTGTGTTACCACAAAACTACAATCTATAGCTGTTACAGGCACTATCTGCACTTCTCCCGTCTCGAGGAGGATTGGAATTCCACCAACGAATACCATATTAGTTAATTTATAGGGAGTTCAATCCTATAAATCCTTAAGCTATTTTTAGTTTTAAGGTTATCAAGAACCTTCTTAAACATTAGTTTTACTTAAGAACAAATCGCACGATATTTTTACATCAACTCTTTAGGAATGAAAATAATATTTATATATTTCATTACTTAAGCGATTTATTATAGAGAATTTTGTTATATCTGATTTATCTCTTGAAAGGAATAAACACTTTATTATTAATTAGTTAATATCGAATATATATATTAAAAAATTCCAAGTATTTATTATAATATTTATGCTCTTGCTTAATCTTTGTAATGCTTCACGGTTATCTTTCAAATTAATTTCTTCTGTCTTTTTAAATTCTGAAACTAACCATTCTACAATTTGTTTATCAAAATCATCTCCACCTAAATGAGTGTCACCAGAAGTTGCTAATACTTCAAATACGCCATCACCTACTTCCAAAATAGAAAAAGACAATAGAAAAATTAAGTTTTCTTTGTAATAAACTAAACATTACTTCTGAAAATCATTTAGCTTCTAGAAAAAAATGATTTATAGAGCTAAATTAAGTTTTTTTAGGTTAATACGAATAGATACTATAGTTCGAAAAAATGAAATACAGAAATGAATGAAAGTTTGTGCATTAAAAACGCTGTAACTTAGATAACTATACATATTAAGTTTTTAATGTATAGCTTGATAACTATGTTTTAGATTTAATAATTAGATTTCTATAAAATTGATTAAATATATTAAACCACATATTAATTGTTCATAAAAGTCATGCTAGAGTAGTAAATATTATGGTAATAAATAATATAATAATAAAGGTTGAATCGAGAGATCCATTTCATCTATATTACAAGTATATTATTATATAGAATAGAACTAAATATAATCAGTAGACCATAATCTAATATACTTATTGGACTTATAAGATCTCCCTCTCTTTCAGATCTGGACGTGAAACTTTCACTTCATACGGCTCCCTGATTTATTAGGCTTTTGCCTTGCGCTTTTTTAACCCATGAATAGGTTGATATTGATGACACTTTCTGTGAAGAACCATTAGATTCTTATTTAGATTTTTTTGATGGTTTCCATCTTTATGATGAAGTTAAATGTAATCATCGATTACAAATTTCAAATTACGGGCACCGCATTTGAACTTTTGCTGTGTTAGTATCTTGGCTGTGGTGCCCCAATATTGTTTTTGTTTGCACTTACTCTAATAGATCCAGTCATTATCAAATGGCGATTTATTACTTTTTACAGCAATATATCCAAATAAAGAATAACTGTGAGCATTAAAGATATCCTTGATTGTATTTAATCTTTTTATTTTTGCAATAGCTCTTTCCTTTGTATTAAGTTTACTATTTGCTTTCTTAACGAATTTGTAAACCCAATCATTTATTGACCATAAGTTTATTTTGGATAAGTCACAATATTGGTGATAATTCCACCAACCTCTATAAATTACTTTAACCTTACTCAATCGCTTGTTAAGCTTGAAGCGACAATTTCGCATTACGGTTTTTATATTATCCTTGATATTTCTTTTGTTCTTATTCGATGGCCAGGAAGTTAACGCATGGTTTGCTTTAATTTCAAATCGCCAACTTAAGAAATTAAAACCGTCTGTGGATAGCACTAAATGAGTTTTTGTCTCTTTGACATTTAGACCTTTTTCTGCTAAAAAAGCATCTATTTTACTTCTAAGTTTTACAGCATCTTCCTGATCTTCTAAAAAGAAGATCAGATCATCTGCATATCGAATTCCCCGTTGGACTATAGCTAATTTTTTTATTCTGACTCTATTGTAGGTATTGCTGAAATATTTCGCTGGTTGATGCCAAATATATTCAATGCAATGCAATATTGCATAAAAAAGGAGATATAATACCTCCTTGAGGTGTTCCTTCTTCTGTACGAGCTCTTTCCTTTAATACACCTACTTTTAATTCTGATCGCAAGATTGTATGCATTTGTATTGGCAAGTGTATTAAACTCATGAGTTTTTCATGATTTATCTTATCAAAACATTTTTCGACATCTAATTCCAGAATACGTTTTTTATCATTAGTTTGTGGTCGACCTAGATTTATGAAAATATTTTGCTGAACATCTTGTGCTGCTCTTCCAGGTCTACCCCCAAGATCTTTTTGGTGCATATGCTTCATGTAGAGGTTCTAATAAATATTTTATAAGACATTGTATCATTCTATCTTTGATTGTCGGAATACCTAAAGGACGTTTTTTCCCATTAGTTTTAGGTATATGTACTCTTTTTTAAAAGTTGATGTTTATATTTTTTTAGATTTTTTAGATCTTCAAATAGTTCAAATCTTTCCCTTTTTTGAAGTTTAGATATACCATCAATTCCAGCTGTTACTTTTCCTCTATTAAGTTGTGTAACTTGTCTAATTGCTAAGAATTTAGCTGCTCGAGACTTAAAGAAAAATCTTTGTAATTTTTTTTACTAATTTATAATTCTCCTTTTGTTGCGCTTTATATATTCTATGTTGAAGACGAAAAACCTGTTTTCGAAATCTTTTCCAAGGTAAGGCTGTCCAGTCTTCAACACATTTCTGACGAGTTGGTTGCATAAGACTTTATCTCTTCTGTACAATATATTCTATAAACCTTCGGGGAAGTTAATCACCTTCCGACCCATATTAATTCATTTGGCTTTATGATTAATTGAAGCCTGCCTTATTTTCTTTCAATAAGGAGTTTTCATATTGTTTTTCTTTGTTCCAATTATTTCTTCTTACTTCTTTAGACTATTACTATTTTGCCTATTCTTTACCCAGGACTGTAATTAATTTTATAATGTCTTATGCGGGTGATTTAAGAATCCTACTTATGAAATTGATGGTTAGATCACAACGAGTCTCTTTAGACACTTTTTAAATAACTTAACATTTTTTCGTCTTAGAAGTTTGTCAAGCACTAGTTAGAAATTTCTAACTTATCTTTTTAGCACTGTGACTTCCCCGCTTTACCATGAAATGTGTTACCATAAAACTACAATCTATAGCTGTTATATGGGCACTATCGGTACTTCTCCTGTCCCTAGGAGGGTTGGAATTCCACGAACGAATATATATTAGTTAATTTATAGGGAGTTCAATCCTATAAATCCTTAAGCTATTTTTAGTTTTAAGGTTATCGGGAACCTTCTTAAACATTAGTTTTACTTAAGAACAAATCGCACTATAAATAGAGAATAAATCTTTTATCGAATTTTAATTTACGAAATAATAAATAAAATGAGATAGTTTTTGCTTAAGCTTTACTTCATGAGAATAAAAAATTATATTAATTAAATTAATTATAAATTTTTTTTTGATATACTTGATAGAATTATTTTCAATTATTCATCGGCTACAGTATAAGATATCCATGGTAGAATCAAACCATCAATGTCATCAAATTATGTTATGTTTTTTCTGATACTGTGGCTTTTTCAGATAGTTCCGTAATTGATACTCTTATATCATACGTCTCATAGGCTTATTTTATCTATGTCTTAATTATAAAAGAACCTACATTTTTAATAATACAGATCAAAGAAAAGAAAATCTATCTTAATTAGAAATGTTATTCTATTGGATTCTATATTTTCTAACTTGAAGATCTTTTAATTTATTAAAGTATATTTGTTTAGTTGATAAAATACTAATCTCTTTTATAGAATAGGTTGAATCGAGAGATCCATTTCATCTCTATGACAAGTATATTATTACATAGAATAGAGCTAAATATAATCAATAAACCATAATCTAATATACTTATCGGACTTATAGGATTTCCCTCTCTTTCAGATCCGTATGTGAAACTTTCACTTCATACGGCTCCCTGATTTATTAGGCTTTTACCCTGCGCTTTTTTAACCCATTAATAGGTTGATATTGATGACACTCTTTGTGAAGAACCATTATATTCTTATTTAGATTGTTTTGATGGTTTCCATCTTTATGATGAAGTTCAATGTGATCATCGATTACAAATTTCAAATTACAGGCACCACATTTGAACTTTTGGTGTGTTAGTATCTTGGCTGTGGGGCCCCAATATTGTTTTTGTTTGCGTTTACTTCAATAGATCCAGTCATTATCAAATGGCGATTTCTTACTTTTTACAGTAACATATCCAACTAAAGAATAACTGTGAACATTGAAGATATCTTTGATTGTATTTAATTTTTTTATCTTTGCAATAGTTCTATCCTTTTTATTAAGTTTACTATTTGCTCTCTTAACGAATTTGTCAACCCAATCATTTATTGACCATAAGTTTATTTTGGATAAGTCACAATATTTGTAATAATTCCACCAACCTCTAAAAATTACTTTTACTTTACTCAATCGCTTGTTAAGCTTGAAACGACAATCTCGCATTACGGTTTTTATATTATCCTTGAGATTTCTTCTGTTCTTCTTGGATGGCCAGCGAGTTAACCTATGGCTTGCTTTAACTTCAAATGGCCATCTTAGGAAATCAAAACCTTCTGTGGATAGGATTAAATGAGTTTTTGCTTTTTTGACATTTAGACCTCTTTCTACTAAAAAAGCATCTCTTTTCCTTCTAAGTTTTACATCATTTTCCTGATCTTCTACATATCTAATACTCTGTTGGACTATAGCTGATTTTTTCACTCTGATTCTATTGTAAGTATTGCAGAAATATTTCGCTGGTTGGTTCCAAATATCTTCAATGCCATGCAATGCAATATTGCATAATAAAGGAGATATAATATCTCCTTGGGGTGTTCCTTCTTTTATACGAGTTCTCTCCTTTACTATACCTACTTTTAATGCTGATCGCAAGATTTTATGCATTTGTATGGGCAAGTGTATCAAACTCATGAGTTTTTCATGATTTATCTTATCAAAACATTTTTCGATATCTAATTTCAGAATACATTTTTTATAATTAGTTTGTGGTTGGCCTAGATTTATGAAAATATTTTGCTGAGCATCCTGTGCGGCTCTTCCAAGTCTAAACCCCCAAGATCCTTTTGATGCATTTGCTTCATATACAGGTTCTAATAAATATTTCATAAGACATTGTACCATCCTATCTTTGATTGTTGGAATACATAAAGGACGTTTTTCCGCATTAGTTTTAGGTATATATACTCTTTTTAAAAGTTGATGTTTATATTTTTTTAGATTTTTTAGATCTTCAAATAGTTCAAATCTTTCCCTTTCTTGAAGTTTAGATATACTATGAATTCCAGCTGTTACTTTCCCTCTATTAATTTGTGTAATTTGTCTAATTGCTAAGAATTTAGCTGCTCGAGACTTAAAGAAAAGTCTTTGTAATTTTTTTACTAATTTATAACTCTCCTTTTGTTGCGCTTTATATATTCTATGTTGAAGACGAAAAACCTGTTTTCGAAATTTCTTCCAAGGTAAGGTTTTCCAGTTTTCAAGACACCTCTGACGAGTTGGTTGCATAAGACTTTATCTCCTTTGTACAATATATTCTATAAACCTTCGGCGAAGTTAATCACTTTCCTACTCATATTAATTCATTTGGCTTTATGATCAATTGAAGCCTACCTTATTTTCTTTCAATAAGGAGTTTTAATATTGTTTTTATTTGTTCCAATTATTTCTTCTTACTTTTTTAGACTATTACTAATTTGCCTATTCTTTACCCAGGACCGTAATTAATAAAATCATGTCTTATACGGGTGATTTAAGAATCCTATTTATGAAATTGATAGTTAGATCACAACTAGTATATTTAGACACTCTTTAAATAACTTAGCATTTGTTCGTCTTAGAAGTTTGCCAAGCACTACTTGAAAATTTCTAACTTATCTTTTTGGCACTATGTCTTCCCGGCTTTAACATGAATTGTGTTCCCACAAAACTATAATCTATAGTTGTTACGGGCACTATCGGCACTTCTCCCGTCTCGAGGAGGGTTGAAATTCCAGCAACGAATATATATTAGTTAATTTATAGGGAGTTCAATCCTATAAATCTTTAAGCTATTTTTAGTTTTAAGGTTATCAGAAACCTTTTTAAACATTAGTTTTACTTAAGAACAAATCGCACGATTTTTATAGACCAAGTATTTATTAATTAAAGCTTTTTAAGGAAGTTCCTCCTTTTCTTGTTAATTGTATGCTATGATAAGTTCATCTTTTTCATTCAATGACTTCAACTAAAAGATGATGACTTCTTTATCGTTATGCTGAATGTTTGGTATTTTTTACTTTAGGTACAATATATCTATATTTATATATCTAATTCAATTTAACTAGTATAAATTGAGAGTTATCTTAGTTTGATTAAAAACTTGAAATAATGTATTAAGAGTTTTAAAATTTTCATTGATTAATCAATAAAAATAGAATATATTATGATCATTTTTAAGAATTCATCCTTAGCAATCTATTTCGAAAAAATAATGCTCTATTTTCTCTTTTTATAGCTTATTAAATACACTCAGCATTCACAATTAAATCTTGATTTTGAGGTAAAATCATGAATTATCTGAGTTATTCAGCTGTTATGAGTATAGATTCTCTTATTTTCTACTAAAATTAACAATCAGTTATGCTTTAATAGTTTGAGAATTAAAGCATCTTAGGCCATTTCAATAAAAAGGAGTCTAAATGGCTTTCCTAAGAACAAATCACACCAAATCTTACATTTAATTAGTATCGCTTATTTCGTATTGTATTATATATAATTAGCTTAGTTATATTTATTATATGTAATAAAAATAGTTAGTATTAAATTTTGATAACATGATAATACAAATAAATATATTATTACTATTGATATAATGTATAAAGCTTATTATTCTTATCATCAAAAGTTCCTCCGCCTAGATCAAATACTAAAATAGTTTCATTGTTTTTCTTATCTAATCCATAAGATAATGATGCTGCGGTTGGTTCATTAATAATTCTTAGAACTTCTAAGCCAGCAATTCTACCGGCATTTTTTGTTGCTTGTCTCTGAGAGTCATTAAAATATGCGGGCACTGTAATTACAGCTTGTTTAATTGGTTCACCAACATATTTAGCAGCATCTTCAGAAAGCTTTCGTAAAACTTGAGCTGAAATTTCTTCAGGTGCAAATTCTTTATTAAGTGCTGGACATACTATTTTTATATTTCCGTTAGTATCATCTTTTATATCATATGATACTTGTTTTAATTCATCAGATACCTCTTCGGTTTTTCTTCCAATAAATCTTTTAACAGAATAGAAAGTATTTCGTGGATTAATAACAGCTTGTCTTCTTGCTAGGTTGAATAGAGAGATCCATTTCACATATCTATAAATAACATACCCTAATATAGGTAATACACCATCGTTTCATATCCTTGTTATACTTATAGGATTTCTCTTTCTTTCAGATCCGTACGTGAGGCTTTCAACTCATAGGGCTCCTTGATTTATTCGGCTTTCGCCTTGCACATTTTAACCATATGAAGAGATTGATGTTTATATTTCTTTAGATCTTAAAACAGTTCAAATCTTTTCCTGTCTTAAGTTGTGTCACTTGTCTCATAGCGAAGAATTTAGTTGCCCAAGATTTAAATAAGAGTCTCTGTAATTCACTTACTAATTTGCAGTTATCTGTTTGTTGCGCTTTATATTTATATGGAAAACAAAAAACTCTTTTCAAGGTAAATCTTTTCAGTCTTCAACACATATAGACTCAGTTTGTTACATAAGACGTTATCTCCTTAATAAAATATATTCTATAAACCTTCGGCGAAGTTAATCGACTTCCTAATGATATTAACTCACTTAGTTTTCTAATTTACTCAAACTCACCTTGTATTTCAACAAGGATATTTAATACGTTTTTATTTGTTCCAATTATTTCCTTTTCACTTCTTTATACTATTAGTATTTTGCTTACTCTCTACCTAGGACTGTAATTAATGCCAAAATATCTCTCACAGGTAATCTGAGAATCATATTTATGAAATTGATTATTAGCTCACAACTATTAGTTTTAGACACTTTTTTAAGTAACTTAGAACATGTTTTTTTTAGATACTTGGAAAGCACCACTAAGAAATCTCTAACTTATTCTTTTTGCACTGTGACTTCCTGGCTTTAACATCAATTTAGGTTAGCACGAAACTGCAATTTACAGATGTTGTGGGCACTATTGGCACTCCTACCGTGCCGAGGAGGGTTGGATTCTTACTAACGAAAACATATAGTTAACTCATAGGCGGTTCAATCCTATAAATCCCCAAGCTATTTTAATTTCAAGGTTATCAATAACCTTCTTAAACATTAGGTTTTACTTGAGAACAAATCGCACTTTGACCAACTAATAAATCACCATTTTTAGTATAAGCTACAACAGAAGCAGTAGTTCTAAACCCTTCAGCATTAGGAATAACAGTTGGTTTCCCCCCTTCCATTACGGAAATAACAGAATTAGTCGTTCCTAAATCAATACCTACAACTTTACTCATAAGATAATTAAACTCCTTAATTAGAAATTTTATAGTATTTCATTATATTTATAAAGTAATAAATTTATATTAAATCACTTTATAAGATAATAAATTGTGAAAAGTGCTAATAAAAGATATCAAATTATATTTATCTTAAAGTACACACCAATAAAAAAAAGTCTCAAAAGGTTTATTCATAAATAATTTTTTTAACTTGATTATAGATAATTGATAATCGTCATTAAATTACTTTTAATATAATATATTATTATTTAGTTATGCTAGGTATATTATTATAAAATCTCAAATATTGCTTGATTAAATTATTTTCTATATTATAGTATAAGTACGAAACTAAAAATAGTCTAGTAGGAAGACTTTATTAATCAAGCCCCTAACCTGTAGGTTAGGGGCTTGATTACATAGAATAATATGTGCATGCTAGAATAGGTTTAGCCGATGAATTCTTAAAAAATTTGATAAGAATTCACCGACTAAACCTATTCGTAAATTATAGAAATAAATTGTTTTGTCAAGTTGCTTGTTTAGTATCTAGCACCTTCTGGATTTGCAGCTGTAGAATAAGATTCAATAGTGTATCTAAGGTTACGACCATCAACTTCTTGTCTAATTAATCTGAATCCAGGCTCAGAAATAGGTCTGTTAACGATGAAAGACATTACACAACTTTCAGTACCTCTTGTGTTGTCAAAAGCGTTAACTTTAATGTAACGGCTTGAGTTAACTTTACGACAAGCGTTAAGTTCGTAAACAACAGCTGCACTGTCTTTAACATCAAAGAAAGGTAATCCCCATAGTTCCCAGTAAGCGTTACGTGGGTGTGGATCATCAGTAAATTCAATACTTACTGCCCAATTTTTTGTTATTGCGTATTCAATTTGTTTTCTAATTTGTGCGTCTGATAAATCAGGAAGGAATGAAAATGCCCCTTGAGTTAGTCTCACTATTTTATGCTCCTTGTATAATTATTAATTTAGCTAAGATTTAATTAAATGTTAGCTGTTGGAGTTTGTACGAAGTCAGCTGTATCAGTAGAAGTATAGTTGAATGAAATATCCTTCCATAAGTTTAAAGCTGTATTTAAAGGTGCACATGTTTTTGCAGCATCTCTTAAAATTTGAGGCCCTTCAGAAATGTAGTCACGACCTTCGTTACGAGCCATTAACATACATTCTAATGCAACACGGTTAGCAGTTGCACCAGCTTGAATACCATCTGGGTGACCAATTGTACCACCACCAAATTGTAGTACAACATCATCACCAAGGTAGTTAATTAATTGGTGCATTTGACCACAGTGAATACCACCAGAAGCAACAGGCATACACTTACGTAAAGAAGCCCAATCTTGTGCAAAGAATATACCTTGAGGTAAGTTGATGTCAAGACTAGTTTCTAATAGAACGTTGTAGAAACCTTTAATCATTAAAGGATCCCCTTCTAATTTTCCTACTACTGTACCAGCGTGAATATGGTCAACACCAGCCATACGCATCCATTTACAGATTACGCGGAAGTTCATACCATGATTCTTTTGACGAGAATAAGTAGAGTTTCCTGCACGGTGTAAGTGTAAGATCATATCGTTTTTACGAGCCCAAATAGCCATACTTTGAATTGCAGTATAACCAATTACAAGGTCGATCATACAAATGATGCTTCCAACTGCTTTAGAGAATTCAGCACGCTCGTACATATCTTCCATAGTTGCTGCTGTGACGTTAAGGTAATGACCTTTAACTTCACCAGAACTTGCAGAAGCACGGTTTACACCTTCCATAGAGAATAAGAAACGCTCTCTGTAACGCATAAACGGTTGAGAGTTAATGTTTTCATCATCCTTTAAGAAGTCTAATCCACCTTTTAAACCTTCATAAACTACACGACCGTAGTTTTTACCAGATAAACCAAGTTTTGGTTTAACTGTAGCACCTAGTAAAGGTCTACCAAAGTTATTCATACGTTCACGCTCTACAATAACCCCAGTAGCTGGGCCTTGGAAAGTTTTTAAGTATGCTACAGGCATACGCATATCTTCTAAACGTAAAGCTTTTACAGCTTTAAATCCAAATACGTTACCAATAATAGATGCTGTTAAGTTAGCGATAGAACCTTCTTCAAATAAATCAATATCATAAGCGATATATGCGAAGTATTGATCGTTTGTGTTAGGCACTGGATCTACACGATAAGCCTTTGCTCTGTATAAATCACAAGCTGTTAATAAATCAGTCCATACAACTGTCCAAGTTGCAGTAGATGATTCACCAGCTATCGCAGCAGAAGCTTCTACTGGATCTACACCTGGTTGAGGTGTAACACGAAATAAAGCTAAAACATCTGTTTCTTTAATAGCATAATCAGGGTCCCAGTATCCCATTTTAGCATAAGGGATAACTCCAGACTCATAACGTTCGTTCTTAATCCTAGTCCGTTCTTCTACGGATTGAGACATGCATTCCTCCTTGTATTTTGGGCTATTATTAGTAAGCCCAGTTATATAATAGTATATATTAAAGTTGTTCTACGTTTTATATGTAAAAAACTTATAATATAGATTCGCTTTAATGATAGATTAAAAAACTTATTAGTTTTTTTAATCTACTAACATCAATATAACATTATATTTTGCGTAACAGATCATAGTTTTATTTATAATATATATAAGTTTTTTTAATGTTTATGGTATTGTACTATATTGAAAATTTATCTTTCTTTCATACTTTAGTGAAAAAAAAGAAATATTGTTATAAAATAGAATAAAAGCAATTATCTTTTTATTAATAAAAAAACTATAATCAATATGAACTTGTTGGATAATCCATTATTAGAACTTATTAATGTTACAGATAGAAATAAATTAAATAAACAATTATTAGTTATTATTGAATTAATTAATAAAAAAACTATAAACGATAATGACTTAAAAACATTACTAGTAACTAGAAAAGAAAAAAAAGGTTGGGAAGGAAATTATGTCGATGGTTTTATTTATGAAGTCTTATTACAATCTAAAGATGAAAAAATAAAGGACTTTTTAGATAAAGAATGCCGAGATGGAATTGTTAATTTAGAATCAGAAGTAGAAGTAAAATATGATAAACTGCGAGAACTCTTATGTAACAAAAATTTTCAAGAAGCAGATCAACTAACTCAACAAAAACTATGTGAATTAGCAAAAATAGATATCAAAAATAGATCCTGGTTATATTTCACGGATGTTAAAAGATTGCCAACAAAAGATTTGATTACAATAGATAAATTATGGCAAGTTCATTCTCAAGGTAAATTTGGCTTCTCTATTCAAAGACAAATTTGGTTATCGACTAATAAAAATTGGAATAAATTATGGGATAAATTAGGCTGGCAAATTCAAAATAACTTATGTCGTTATCCTAATGAATTTATTTGGGACTTAAGTGCTCCAACAGGTCATTTGCCGTTATTTAATCAATTAAGAGGCGTACAAGTTTTATCTTCAGTTTTTAATCATCCAGCTTGGGATATCGTTTAGTATAAGAAAAGTTTTTCAGAGTCAATATGCATAAAAAATGTTATATTGTTTGTAAGTGTAATTAGCATCATTGATATAAATAATAAATATATGACAAAAAGAACTCTGGAGGGGACACGTCGTAAAAAAATTCGTAAATCAGGATTTTTAAGTCGGATGAAAACTACCCAAGGAAAAAAAATTTTAAAAGCTAGAAGAAGAAAAGGTAGAGTAAAAATAGCACTATGATAAACTATTAATTAGAGCAATATTTTTTCACTTTGTTATACTATTTTAAAAATATATAAATTATAGTCTATAAAAAAATATAGATTATAATTTATTATATTTTTACTATTTATATTTATTAGATATATATAATAGCCATCATTAATTTAATGTTGTCACAAAAAGTATAGCAAAGATCTTCTTTTATTCATAACTTTTACTATTTCAATCTCAAAATAAAAAAAGTATTATTTAATTTATAATTCTTAATATATTTTTTTATATAATTACTTTAGAATAATGTTTAAATAGAAATTTATTAAAATTAATTCTTATGACAGCATCATATTTACCTTCAATTCTTGTTCCTTTAGTAGGCTTAATTTTTCCTGCAATTAGTATGGCTTTATTGTTTATATACATAGAACAAGATGAATTAGCTTAGATATTTTCATAATAGAAATTTACAAAAATTAAAAAAGTCACTCACATCTTACATTAGTGATGCGAGTGACTTTTTTAATTATATCTATTTATAATGAAGAACCAAGACCAGAATATGATCCATATATAAAAATACCTAGAACTGTAATTACAGCTACTCCACCAACTAAAGCAATTAAAAATAAAGGAACTCTCCCTGTATCCGTCATGGAATTTATACTCCTGAAATATTATTATTATTACTACATAATGAATTGAATTAATAATATCAATTCGGCCTGCTAAAAGAAAATTATTTTACTTCCAAATCAATTATATACTATGAAAGTTTATTAATAAATAAATCTTTTTGTTATTTATTTAGTTAAAAAAGTAGCTAGAAAATAGTACAGCTAATACAAAAATTAATAATAAACCCCAAAAAAGAGAGGTTCTATTTTTTTGACTTAACTTTATTTATAGATAAAAATAATTATTAGACTTGATAAACTAGATATATTATAGATGATAATATATAGCTTAAATAAATGATGAGTTTGTAATAAAGATTAAACTTAATAATTCATTAGAAATAAATTTTCCCATAATTTTTTTAATAATAATATCTATCTTTTTCATAGGTATACATTTCTTTCGTATCTATTAAAAAAAATATAAAATAGTTTGTACAATTTTTTAACTCAATAGTATAAATATTTAAAATCATTAACTAATGAAATATATTTGAACATTTTGATTAAAAATTAAAAAATATGTTACTTTTTAGTAAGAATTAAATATTGATTAAACCTAACAATTCAACAGGTTGTTTGTTTGGATTTGGACTACTCATATTGTATTGATATAGTAGAATATTAATTTAAAAATAAACATAGAAAGAATGAAAAAAGCTTAGTTTGTAAAACAAGCACCTTTAAATCTTATTGGAACTATTAATTAGTTTTATAATAACAATCGCTAATTCAAAACTGTAGAAGAGGCTTTCACTGCATACAGCTTTTAGGCTTACAGATTTGCATTAGCTATTTGCCTGATACTTTGACATAATATAATTATATTTTGAAGTTTAGATAACTTACTGATCATTTTATTATTCTATTGCAGAGTGTATACTACTTTTTTCATTTCTTTTGGCAATAGAAAAACTATAATTTTCAGATAAAGTTTAAATTCATATGTATCTATTGATTTAGCTTGTTGGTAAAAAATTCTCTGTAAGTCAGGCTAGAACTTAAATATTCGCTCTTTGAAAAATGACTTTTCTGCCTATCTAATCTAATAATTGTAGTTAATATTAATATGCTATTTATGAACATAAAATATAGAAGTTAGATTATATGATACCTTGTTTTTTAATATTTTAAAATTGTTATTTGAGACTATACCAATTCGACTATTGTGATCTATATGAACTACAAAAATGAGATAAAAGATTGAATAGTTATTTTTTCATTTATCTGTTAATAAAGATATTTGTAGAACGTTTTATTGGTATATTTAGTCATCTTAACTCAATTACTAAAACTGCTTATTGTTAATTTACTTCACAGTAATAAATCTCGACTAGCAACTTGTTTTTATAAGTTTACTCATTAAAATATATATGTGCAATTTTTATCCTATTTGTCATTGTTGTAATTCATCTTTTTTATGAGCGTTTTAAATTCATCAATTAATATGATACTAGATAGAATATGTATAAACAGCACATTTATATTATCATTAAAATTAAATATAAAACACTTTGTAATCTCCATAGTTTCATTGTCGGAGAAATTTGCCCATCATTATACACTTGGAACAAGATATATAATAATTAAAATAAGCTATTACTTTTTAATTTATATCTGATTAAGGCGTATAAATTATATATAAATTTAGGACTAGGTATTATATTAATAAATCAATTATTAAAGTCAGAATTAAAACTAGTAAAGATATCTTTCTCAAAGAACAAATATATCTTTCATTAACCTTAAGCGATCATGATGAATTAAATTTTTAAGATAAGCTTATCTTAAAAATTTATAAGTATTAAAAAATAAACTTAAGATTATTTGCTATCTAAAAACAAGTCGTACTTTCTCCTACCTTTGAATAAATTGCATGGATGTAATAGCACCTAGAAAAAAGACTGTAGGAATACCTAAGCCGTGTACTGCTATGTTAAGAATGGAAGCAAAATATAGTTTTTAACTTCTCTCATTAAAAGCACTATATGTAAGTATTCTATCATAATGCTCTGAGTTTAATTAATGAAAAAATCATTATTTATATGTTTAGAGCAATTTTGTATAAAAGTGAAATATTTAAATATGGTTTATATTTAATATTAATAAGTGACCAAAAAAATAAATGAAAATTTGTTTGATAAGTGTATTTTTGCTTCTTTGAAGTTTAGTTGACACTATTATATTTGACTAGAAATTATAAGCATAGCTTGTATAAATTTTATATAAAACATAGGATATGATTTTATTACTATAAGTATGCTTAAAACTATTATATTATAATAGAAACAGAGCTATTAAAAAAAATATCTCGAGTAATTTATAATCGAATAATAAAAAAAGTTCAAATTTCAGTTAACAACCATACACCATCTAAAGGTAAAAATAGGGTATGAGATGGGTTGATTTGTATTTCCTCTATTCATTTAAATTCTCCTTAAAATTTTATAAACCTTTTGTCAAATCTTCTAGCTCTTGTTTTGCACTAAAACGATTATACTAAATGTCTTTGAAGCTTAAATTAGCCATTTGTTTTGGAACTTAAAATACAATTTATTTGCTTTAAGCTCTTTCGTAATATTTTTAGTCTAATAAAAAAATACCTAGAATTTTAATCTATTAGCATAAATTTTATTATTAACCTTTGATAGGTTCTTTTTTAAAAATATTATATAATAAAAACTAGTTCTTATTTATTTTTTTATTATAACGAAAGGAAAGAGTTATTATTATCGAAACAACGATTGCTCTATGTATTTAAACTTAGAAATAAAGTTAATGTTTTTAATAAATATTATATTATATTTTATCCTTATCTCATTTTTATATTATTAGTAAATAAGTATTGATTTCCGTAAGTCGTTAACTAGAGGAACCTGTTGACGATCCTGAGTAAAGTATTCATTTGGACGAGGAGTGCCAAAAACATCATAAGCAAGGCCTGTGCTCACAAATAACCATGCAGATTAGAAGACTTGTAATATATCAATATAGTATTTAAACTTACAAATACTTCTCTCTTGTTAAAACAGATGAATAAAGTTTCTTATATACGGTTTTTTTATAAAGATTTTGATTGCAATAAAACTTCTAGTTGATAATTAATTTATTTATAAATTTAATTTATCATATTAATTAATTTAAGATTCTTAGATAAATTCTTTTCGTTAATTTCGGTCAAAAATCGAGTGACTTAGTAAATTATAATCTTATTTATAAAGCCAAACTCTTAATTAGATCCATAGATAAGATTTTCATCTCATACGGCTCAAAGTTTTACTTATATATATCTTATATATATCTTTAAATCATATAAAAATTAATTTTGTGAATAGATTTAAGTAAGTATTTGATTTAATATTTTGGATTTTTATTTTTTATACTAGTTACTTTTAAAAGCTATGATCAGTTTTGTCATTTATCGATTAACATTTTTTACGTTTAGAGTGTTTATCATCTTTTAAGAAGATAAAATTACTGAATAATTTTCTTTTCTGTATTTTCTAGCTTTACATGCATGCCTGTCTGAATATAAATATGTACGTATTAAGCTGAATTAGCCTATTTGGAAGCTCTGCGTTTATCAGTTTTAGATATTAAAAGTAATGCTTATATCTTGTTCTTTTAATTACGTAAGCAATTATGTGAATGTCTTAAATAAAAACACTAGTTTTAGCTATCAACGTAGTTTTCTAAATATTGTTGTATTAATTAAATTTATATTTTTGTAAAACTCACTATTATCGACTGTTAAAAGCTTTTATAGGAAATTATTCCCTTTCCTACCCAATTGTCGTATATTATTGTCTGATTTAGTCCATTATTTTATTGTTTTATTTTTGTGCTGAATGTTTTATTTTTGCTGCTGTAGGTGTAATATTTATTGATATTTATACTTCATTTTATCCATTCTTAACCTAAAATTATCTATAATTCCTTACTTAAAATTTAGAAAGTATAGAACTGATTTATTAATTCTTATTTTTGTGAGTTTTAATATTAAAGATAATAAAGATTTTTTAAGAATTGTTCCTAGCAACTTCAATTACAAGAATGCGTAATTTTTATAGGTACTCAGTTAAGGCTTTCTTATTTTTTGGTTACTTTTACTTTAATTATCGATTAGTATTTATTGCTAAATATTAAAGAGAAGATAAGTATGAGCATTATTAATATTACTTGTTTATTAAAAGTTTAAAAATTAATTAACATTGAGTAAAACGAACAGTTAGGGCTCCTTTAATTCACTTCATATTAAAGTACTTTAGGTTAGTTAAGTTTAATGCTCATATGTTGACACTTATAGGTTGAATAGAGACATCCATTTCATCTATATTAGAAGTATATTATTACATAGAATAGAACTAAATATAATCAATAAACCATAATCTAATATACTTATCAGACTTATAGGATTTCCCTCTCTTTCAGATCTGTACATGAAACTTTCACTTCATACGGCTCCCTGATTTATTAGGCTTTTGTCTTGCGCTTTTTTAACTCATGAAGAGGTTGATATTGATGACAGTCCCTGTGAAGAACCATTAGATTCTTATTTAGATTGTTTTGATGGTTTCCATCTTTATGATGAAGTTCAATATGATCATCGATTACAAATTTTAAATTACAGGCACTGCATTTGAACTTTCGCTGTGTTAGTATTTTGGCTGTGGGGCCCCAATATTGTTTTTGTTTGCGCTTACTCGAATAGATCCAGTTATTATCAAATGGTGACTTATTACTTTTTATAGAAACATATTCAAATAAAGAATAATTGTGAACATTGAAGATATCCTTAATTGTATTTAATCTTTTTATCTTTGCAATAGCTTTATCCTTTTTATTAAGTTTACTATTTGCTTTCTTAACGAATTTGTAAACTCACTTATTTATTGACCATAAGTTTATTTTGGATAAGTCACAATATTTGTGATAATTCTACCAACCTCTATAAATTATTTTAACCTTACTCAATCGCTTGTTAAGCTTGAAACGACAATCTCACATTACGGTTTTTATATTATCCTTGAGATTTCTTTTATTCTTTTTTGATGGCCAGCAATTTAACGTATGGTTTGCTTTAACTTCAAATCGCCAACCTAGGAAATAAAAACCTTCTGTGGATAGGATTAAACGAGTTTTTGCCTCTTTGACATTTAGACCTCTTTCTGCTAAAAAAGCATCTATTTTTCTTCTAAGTTCTACAGCATCTTCTTGATCTTATAAAAAGAAGATCAGATCATCTGCATATTGAATACCCCATTGGACTATAGCTGATTTTTTACTATGACTCTATTGTAAGTATTGCAGAAATATTTCGCTGGTTGGTTCCAAATATTTTCAATGCCATGCAATGCAATATTACATAATCAAGGAGATATAATACCTCTTTGGAGTGTTCCTTCTTCTGTACGAGCTCTTTCCTTTAATACATCTACTTTTAATGCTGATCGCAAGATTTTATGCATTTGTATTGGCAAGTGTATTAAACTCATGAGTTTTTAATGATTTATCTTATCAAAATATTTTACGATATCTAATTCCAGAATACGTTTTTTATAATTAGTTTGTGGTCGCGGCCTAGATTTATGAAAATATTCTACTGAGCATCCTGTGCGGCTCTTCCAGGTCTAAATCCCCAAGATCCTTTTGATGCATATGCTTCATAAGATAGGTTCTAATAAATATTTCATAAGACATTGTACCACTCTATCTTTGATTGTCGGAATACCTAAAGTAAGTTTTTCCTCATTAGTTTTAGGCATATATTCGCTTTTTAAAAGTTGATGTTTATATTCTTTTAGATTTTTTAGATCTTCAAACAGTTCAAATATTTCTCTTTCTTCCAGTTTAGATATACCATCAATGCCAGCTGTTACTTTCCCTTTATTAAGTTGCGTAACTTGTCTAATTGCTAAGAATTTAGTTGCTAGAGACTTAAAGAAAAGTCTTTGTAATTTTTTTACTAATTTATAATTCTCCTTTTGTTGCGCTTTATATACTCTATGTTGAAGACGAAAAACCTGTTTTTGAAATTTCTTCCAAGGTAAGGTTTTCCAGTCTTCAACATATCTCTGACGAGTTAGTTGCAGAAGACTTTATCTCCTCTGTACGATATATTCTATAAACCTTCGGCGAAGTTAATCACCTTCCTACCTATATTAATTCATTTAGCTTGATGATTAATTGAATCCTACCTTATTTTCTTTCAATAAAGAGTGTTCATATTGTTTTTATTTGTTCCAATTATTTCTTTTTACTTCTTTAGACTACTACTATTTTGCCTATTCTTTACCCAGGACGGTAATTAATGTGAATATGTCGTATGCGGGTGATTTAAGAATCTTACTTATGAAATTGATGGTTAGATCACAACGAGTTTCATTAGACACTTTTTAAATAACTTAGCATTTGTTCGTCTTAGAAGTTTGCCAAGAACTACTTGAAAATTTCTAACTTATTTTTTTGGCACTATGACTTCCCGGCTTTAATATGAATTGTGTTACCACAAAACTACAATCGATAGCTGTTACGGGCACTATCGGCACTGCTCCCGTCTCAAGGAGGGTTGGAATTCCAACAACGAATATATATTAGTTAATTTATAGGGAGTTCAATCCTATAAATCCTTAAGCTATTTTTAGTTTTAAGGTTATCAGGAACCTTCTTAAACATTAGTTTTACTTAAGAACAAATCGCACCATCACCTAAAAACAAAGCACACTATAAGACTTTTATTATTCTATATACGTAAATTTTATTTTAAATGCCACAATATTTATTTAACAAATACTTTTATTTAAACTAAATAAGTTTTTTAGGACTGAATGATAAGTATAAAAAATGTTATTGATTTGTCTTAGTTGAAATTTATAACCTTACACCAGCTACAAATAGTGATGGAATTGTAATGCTATGGATAACCCAATATCTGATACTAGTAATAATATCTGAAAAAGGACGCTCTCCTGTTGAACCTCCTGACATATGTATACCTCCTAAAAAAATAATGTAAATAAAAGAGTCTTTATCCTTTTATTTATAATCAAAATAATCTATTATTCCAGTATAATAAATATTTATAGTAAATGAAAATATTAATTGATATAAATATTTATTATATTTAAAATATCCAAAAAAATTTTGGCTTATTATGACAATATATATCGTATATAATTTATATAAATAATTCATATACGTATAGGATTACACAGATCTTACTTTCATGTAGAGACCTATTCTTCCCATAAAGAAAGACATTTATCATTTATTAGTATTAAGTTTTTAGAATACAAAATAGAAGAAATTAAAGTAGTTATAGTAAAAATTCTATAAATTAAATTATTTAAAATTAGAATGCTTAGTGTAATAAAATAATTTAGATTTTGATCTTGTTTAGCATGTGATCTAATTTGCATCACTTTAATAATATAATATGTTTGTCTAAATATAATACTTAAAACTTGTAATGTTAAAATTATCATAAATTTAATTTTCAAGTTTATGTATTTTTTAGTAGAAGTTATATTTATTGGATTAAACATTAGAAAAATCAGATTTTCAGGTAAAGTAGTCATCAGAATAATTTTAATAAGCAATAAATACGAGAAAATGATCATTCCAATGTTTAAACTCCAATTCATTTTAGATATTGGAGTAGAATAATTTAAACTACTTAAATTATATTGATTACTATAGAGATCGATGTAATTTACTGTACAGTAAAAATTAATTATAGTTAGTATAGAAATAAAAAAAATTGATTTAATATGATGTAAGATTAAATTATTACGAATCAAAGTCAACTTTGAAATAAATATCGAAATTATTAGTATTAAAATATTAATTTGTAATGTACTAAAACAAGAAATACCTAATACAATAAATATAAATAAAAGCTTTTTCTTAATATCTATTTGATGAATGATAGTTAAGGGTTTATTTGTAAAGTTATTAAGATTAATCAGTTTGTTTTTTTTCATAATTTTGAACAGTTAGCGTTACTTTTGTCTATTATATTTCTTTACTCTTACCTAATTTTCTATTTTTAGTAAATCAATATAGCCTTATGACATCTTATAAAAGATAATCTTAAAAAAAAGATCTATTACTTACCTAAAATTGAAAGAAATAATATCTAATCACTAAAAAGAATAAAATAAAACTATTTTAAATACAACTAGGTATAAAATTAAGCCTTATTACTTTTTATATATATATGAGATGTTATTAGATATAATATTAGTTACTAATATTTTTTACTTACAAAACTTAAATATGACAGAAACTATTAATTTACAAATGCCTTCCCCAACGTTTGGAGGAAGTACAGGTGGATGGTGTAAGATTTAGTTTGCAATCAAGGTAATCAAGTTAAACTAATGGCAACAATATATCATATTAATTAATTCTTATCGGTATTAAATAATATATTTGATAATTCTATAAATTTTTGTTACAGTTCAATTTATTTGGTAGTATAAACTTATCAGAAACATCAAGTAGACAACTTTTCTAATACTAATATAAATAAAAAATCTAATAGTATATAATTTTCACAACATATCTTTTATAATAAATACTAAAAAAAGCCTTATAATTACAAACTTTTTAATTTATATGAATTTTAATTAATATAATATTCTCCATACAATTAAAGATTTTAAATACATTATAACAAAAAAGTTATTATTAATTTTAGATAAGTATCGCAGATCAATATTATTTATCTAATTTAATTATTAGATTAAAGCAATTCAATTTGTTAATTAATAGTAATGCCATATAATATAAAAATCTTATTTATGGTATAAAGATTAGTGACTTGTAAAGTTTTTATATAGTCAATTAGCATTAAAAGCTGCTGAAGTAGAAGAAAAATATGCAATCACTTGGAGTGGTGACAAAGAGCATATTTTTGAAATGCCAACAGGTGGGGTGGCTATTATGAGAGATGGTGAAAACTTACTATATTTAGCGAGAGTGAGATTTGTTATTAGCTGAAAGACGGGTAATAAATCCTAGGCAAAGCTACTTTAATTTTAATACTGCATAAAGCAAGTAGTACAGATTATTAACGTTAATGATAATAAGGTTATCTTTATTCTTTATTTTTGGTAGTAACGTTATTATAAGTTAAGAAGTTACTACGAGAAATATAAATTTATCGTTAAATAGATTATTGTTGTTAAGAAAAATTCATAAAAAGCATCAAAAATACTGCTATTTAAATAAAAAATAAAAAGTTATTAACTATGTACAACTTATTTTGACTTTTACTCGCAAATTAAGATAGTTTAAATTTAGTGGTAAGTGAATTAGCTAATATAGATTTACCTAATGCAACAAAACAATTAATATTCTGAGCAAAAAGAAATAAATATATCGATTACTTTTTGTTACTTGTTTATTATACAATTAACCAATTAATTATACAATTAACCAATTAGTAATATATTATAATTAGATACGAAAAGGATTAAATTCCTTAAAAAGCTTTGGTCACTATAAGTTCAGTCTACAAAAAACATTTTATACAATTAAACAATCATCTTTTTGTCTTTAATTCATAGTTTTTAAACTATCATAAAAAAAGAGGGTCAACTTTTATATTTTATAACTAATTAAGTATTCGCAAATTGATTTGATTTTGTGTTAATAAAAAAGACAACAGTAAAAACCCTGGTATATTTAATCAATAAAACAATATATTATTAAAATATAGACTTTTTAAAAACTAAAAATTATTAGTATAATTTTTTTGGGCTTTAGTAATTTTGCGTCAATATTAACACAATAGGCTCTATGTAACTACAATAGTATCAAACTTAAGAGGCTATATTTAAGTCTTTTAAATTAAAGTTTGTAAGTAATAATCATAAATAAAACTATATCAACTCTACTATTGGAGTAAAAAGCTCTACAAAAACTAGAAACTATTTTGTAAAATATATGACAAGACAAATTTATCCATGAGTTAAAAAGGTTTATGAAAAATAATTAAGTAGACTCTAGAGCCGTATAAGGTGAAAGTCTCACATACTAATCTTAGAGAGAGAGAAATTCTATAAGCAAGATTTTTATACAATTTTACACAATTGATTACTCAACTCTACCAAAGAGCAATGTTTAGCATTGGGATCTCAATTAAAATCAAGTTTTAAAATCACTAATTATAAAATTTATAGAATTTTTCCAAGTGGAGAAGTTCAATATCTTCATCCCAAAGATGGTAATTTTCCTGAAAAAGTTAAAGAATCTCGTACCGGGCAAAATATAGTGGATCGATCTATAGGAAAAAACCCTAACCCAGTGACATTGAAGTTTGCTAATAAAGAATCAGAGTAACTGACAAAATTTATGTGGAAATTGGTTTATTGTTAAAAAAAAGAAACGAATATAGTAAATGCTATATTATTCTAAAACAAACCATAAAACCAAAATTACTTCTTCAAATGCATTTGTCAACTATATTTTTAACGTTTTTCGTAGAAACTTTCAATCCATATAAGTATAGAGGGCGCAGTTTAACAGAAAAAATTATATAGCACGCCCTGAAGGACTTGAACCCTCGACACTAGGTTTTGGAAACCTACGTTCTACCAACTGAACTAAGGACGTTTTAATTTAACTTCTCTATTAATATACTTGAATAAGAAACTAATTGTCAATATTTTGTTAATAAAAAAGCATCTTAATTTTTATTAGTAGTAAGTTTATTAATAATATATAATATATATTATTAATAAAGCTTTTTAGTAGAAGATCATAAAGAAATATAGTTACTAACTATTTGGTTATAATAATATTATATATCTTACAATAATCAATGTTATATAAATCAATGTTATAGAATAAACTTGAATTCTAGATTTAAACAAAGAACAATATTAAGTTATATTTAACGTATTGCTCTAGTATAAAATAGCATTTGAATCATTATATGCTATAATTAGTATCAAATTTATGACAATTAAATTAATTAAATTATTTTTCTACTAATAGAATCATTTGAGGTAGATTAATTCAGTTCTGAAACTATTACAAATACAAAGCATAATTAAATTATTTTAGATTTTTATATTACAAATATTATCTAGAGTAAGAGTATCTAATTTTTATATTGAGGTTTATTTTTATGACTACAATTATTTTATTAAGTAAATTACCTGAGACTTATGCAATCTTTAAGCCATTAATTGATATTTTACCGGTAATTCCTGTGTTTTTTCTATTATTAGCATTTGTATGGCAAGCAGCTGTTGGTTTTAGATAGCTTTATCCCCTCTAAATCTTTTATGAGGGGATTTCTATTTTGTGAATTATCCTGATCCCTAATCTATATATCCGTTAGATTTCCTTGAAAATGTTATAAAAGTTTGTTCTTACTTCATATATATTGAGGAGTAAATCCATTCACTTTTTACATATATACAGATAGTGTAGGAATCTGAGACAATAAATAATATATTTTTAGAGGGACGAATAAGATATTGTAAAATCTTTTCGATTTGGGATCGGTTTATAATGATCTCAAAATGAGATTGAATAAATAGCTTTATTAATCTAGATTGTATAGAAGAATATAATGATCCCAATATTTTATGATTGATAGCTATAAAATTCTTGTGGTGAATTGAAGAATAAAAGTATTCTGTAATGTAATTTAAATAAATGGCATCTAGCTTTATTTTATTCAGGCTAAAGCTTAGTTGATCTTCAATTTTAGAATTGAAAAAATTTCTTAAATAAGGCATTAGTTCATTCCTTATTCTATTTCTTTGTAAATTATAGTTATAATTTGTATGATCTGACCAAACAGGTAGCAAAAAATATCTACAATACCAAGAACTTTGATCTCTATTAAAGCTTATTAACGGTCTAAAAATATATTTATTTAAACTCATCTTTCTAATCGAAGAAAATCCTGTTAATCCTTCCAAAGTACAGCCTCTTATTAAATTTGACAAACTACTTTCTAAATTGTCTGTAAGTGTGTGAGCTGTGCATAAAATATTGGATTTTATGATTTCAGAAACGAAAAAGAGGACTTTATATCGCCATTGACGTGCATGATTTTCTGATAGAAATTTCTTATAATTTATATAAGTATAAATTTTTAAATCGAACATTAAAGCAATATATTTTAATAAATAACTATTTTGATCAGAGTTCTCTCGCCATCGATGATTAAAATGTATTAGATTTATATTCCATAATTTACTGTTATTTATATTTAATAAAATTTTCATTAGACATAAAGAATCTTGCCCACCTGATAAAGATATTAAAATTGAATGTTGATTATTTTGTATTTCATAATAATTAATTATGAGAATAAGATTTTTGTGAATGGAACTAAACATGATAGAAAATTAAATTTGTGTAAAACTTGATTTTATAAAATAATATCAAGTATAATGATTTGTATGCGGATATTGCATAATGGTAGTGCCTTAGTCTTCCAAACTAACGGCGCGGGTTCGATTCCCGCTATCCGCTCTTACTGCAATAGAATACAATAAAAAGGTAATTTAATTAGGGTAAAAATATAGTTTTACTAAACTAGTTACTTGATGCTTAATTTCTTAATTATATATCATATGAATGTATTAATAGACAAAAATTTATATTGGCAATAATTCTTAACGTTTTTATATAAATGAAATTAGTAATAACTTATAAATTTCGAACCAGCGAAGCTCGAAGCTTTAGATTCGGGGATAAATTGTTCAACCCTAATTTTGTGTATAATCTTTGATCGTCTCTATAATAACATTCTCTATAGAATAGACAAAATATTCATAATACCAAAAGTTTTTTGCTTTCCAAAAATGTTGACGCAGAAAGAACCAATTATTATTAGTTCTCTATATTCTAAAGATTGATTTCATCTTCTAATTGAGATAAAGAATCTTTGACGATATTTTACCATAAATATAATATGAGCTAATAATAAATATTTTGAATGTGCTTTATGGTTATATTCCACAATTAAATTTATTCCCAGATGTATAAGGTTGTATTTTGTTAATTGATAAAAGTGTACGGTTTTTTAAAGCTCAATACAAGCCTTTATTGTAACTTACTTTTATTTTATAACTTTGAGATCGATATGTTACTAAATCTTTAGGTTTATAACAAGATCTTTTTCTACGACTACTTTTTCTATCTTAAAAGATCTTCTGTACTTTAAGGTTTTCTAAGTTTTCATCATTAACGTATTTTTTTCTAGTTCTTATTTCACAATTTAGTATCATACTTAGAGCTTAGAACTAGTGAAGTATTCTAAGTTATCTATAAATCCTTAAGTAATCATAATGTAGTCTTAGTTAAGAATTAAGCTAATCAATCTGTTTAAGGCTTACTAATCCTTAGGCTAGTGTGTAATTGACCTTCTTCTCTAGCCTTTAGGTAAAAAAAGAGATAAGTAAACAAACGCTCATGTGTACTAACAATAGTAAATAGTAGCCTAAATATTCTAGATTATAAGAATAATGAGAACAGTAGCTAAATATTTCAACAATTTAATTAAAAAAAGAATTGTAAAAATCTTTTTACTTTCTTGTCTAGGTAGGTTAAGATGTTGTTATACGATTATAACGCGGAGTAGAGCAGTCTGGTAGCTCGTCGGGCTCATAACCCGAAGGCCAATGGTTCAAATCCATTCTCCGCTAGTTTTATAAGATTATTAATATTTTATGGTTTTTATTAGAATTGAATTATGAATTATTTATTTCCATTAGGATATTTGAGTTTAGTGACTTCTTTACTTTTACTATTAGATATTACTTTAACAAAACAGTTATATCAATTATATAGACAAGAAAGAGACTATAGGTATTGTCTTGACAAAATAAAGACAGACCAGGCTGAAGTTGAAGACTATTATCAGTTTAGTCTTGTCTGTCTATCTAAAAGAAAATTAGACCAGGCTTTATTAAATTTAAAAATAGTTATATTTAAAAGTCAAAACAATTCTAATTCTTTGCTTTTAGAGGCCTATATTACATTGGCTAGAACATATGAAAAGCTTAATTATTTAAATCAAGCTATAAAATTTTATTATGAGGCCTTGAAGCTAGATGCTCAAAATATTAATTTACTGTATAAGTTAGCCTATCTTTATGAAAGAGAAGAAAAATTTGGTAAATCGATACAATTTTATAATAAGATCTTATCTTATGATCCAACTAACAATATTGCTACTAAGGCTTTAAAAAGATTAAAAATATTATAATTTTAATCGGGATGACAGGATTTGAACCTGCGACATCCTGCTCCCAAAGCAGGCGCGCTACCAAGCTGCGCTACATCCCGAAAACAACTTCTTACATTATAAGCTGTTTTTGTCTAGATGTCTACTTCGGGTACCAAAACATACCTTTTACCCCACTAGGATCCGTTAAAAATCCAAGATGAGAATAAAAATTAACAACTTGAGGATCTGCAAATAATGTAATTGTGGTAATTTCAGATTCTCTCAACTGATGAATCACTTGATGAATTAAAATTTTACCTAGTCCTTGCCCTTGAAAAGAGGGACGTATAGCTACATCCCAAACTGTAGCATTAAAAGCATGGTCGGAAGTTACACGGGCAAATCCAATTAATTGTTCTTTGTTGTTTTGTTTATAAAATAACGATACAATTAAAAAACTGTTTTCTATCGCCGTTTGAATTTTTTTTAAAGGTCTGCGCACCCATCCTACTTCATCACATAATTGTTCTAAGTGGTAAAGGTTAATATTTTTATTAGTACTAAAATAAACATCTATTTCATTATTATTATACGCTACCTGTTTTAAAATTATTAATTCTTCATGATTATTATTTTGTTTAGAATGTTCATCATCTCTGAGTATTGAATTTTTAAAAAAATTTTGCCAAAAAAGCATAAGTAATTTTGGAATATAAAGTATAAAATTTTATGTAAAAAATAATTATTGATGGAAATTTAATATTTTACTTGAGTTTTTAAGTTTTTATAACTTATTATACAATGATCCAAATTAAATTTTAAATTCAAGATTTTTTTTACTAAATATTAAATTTTTTAATAATTTATTTTGTCTATCTTTTCACTATAATAAAAAAACAATAGAAATATCAAGTATAATATTAGAAATATCAAGTATAATATAAATTGTATACAATTGATATTTTTTACTAAAGTGTATAAGATCATCTTGTATTATTATAAGAGTGTCTACTTACATTACGTTCTTAATGTAAGGGAAAGATTCTAAACTAATAATATAAAGTAATAAATAAATCTTATAACTTTAAGTTATAAATTGATTTATTAACTGGAGAAAATTATGGCTACTTATAAAGTTAAGCTAACAAGTGAAGCAAATGGTATCGATACAACGATAGATTGTGCTGATGACGTATATATTCTTGATGCAGCTGAAGAAAGTGGAATAGATTTACCTTATTCTTGTAGAGCAGGTTCTTGTTCAACTTGTGCAGGTAAGGTAGTATCAGGAGAAATTGATCAATCAGATCAAAGCTTCTTAGATGACGATCAAATGGCTAATGGATTTGTTTTAACGTGTGTAGCTTACCCAGTTAGTGATTGCACTGTTGAAGTTTATAAAGAAGAAGATTTATATTAATAAAATCTAATAAATAAAAAATAATCTAATAAAACTTTTTATTAGATTATTTTTTATATTAGTTGAGAACTTTAATGCTCTTATAACTACTATATAACAAAGATGATCTTGACATAATTTTAAATTAAGTTAATATATATGTATACGTAAGTTTTGGGGTGTCGCCAAGTGGTAAGGCAGCGGACTTTGACTCCGCCATTCGCAGGTTCGAATCCTTCCACCCCAGTTTATCGAAGCTTTACCTATGCACTAGAAAACTAATTCCCCTTTGCTTTCAAAAGATTCTACTAGTACATTCTGTACTCGCAATTTTATCCAGTTGATAAACGTTTCATTAGTTGAAACTATCATAGCTGCCGGTCTTTTAAGGTAATCTTGAAATTTTGCAATTTCTGGAGAATTAGACATTTGAAGATCTTTTATAAACCAAAAATCTATAGCTAAGTTATTGGACTCATAATATTGAGTGCGTTCCCTTAACATTTCTTCTATGGGTTCTTGTTCTAATAAAAACTTTTTACTTGCCATTGCTATATAATATTTTGTCATAAGATATTATTTATTGGTTTAACGAGATTTTTTATAACAAGCATAACAAATAATTAAATAGTAAAAAAGTAAAAAATAAAACTTTCTATCTATTATTTATTCATATTAATATATTTATAAAATGATTTAGCTTTGTATATATTATTATTTGTATATACTATTAATTATATGAAAAGAATAATAGACCCCCCACTTCAACATACCTAAAAAAAACGAATATGATAATACTAAACTTTATTAATGCGGATGGAGAGACTTGAACTCTCACGATACATATCACTAGAACCTAAATCTAACGCGTCTACCAATTTCACCACATCCGCTATTCACACACTATTAACATTATAACATAAAATGATCAGGTTTTTCATTTTATTAATTATTAGGAGAAGTTGTAAAATTAACTTCTCCTACTTAGTTTTATATTTAAAAAAAGAAGAATGTTTATTTAGAATTCGGAACCTTTTATTTTATCTTTTTGTTTTCTTCCTTGTATTGTATTTAAAGTTTTTATTTTTTTATAAATCTTATTAAAATATTCTTGCAAATATTTTTCTAAAGTATACATCTCTTCTTTTTTATAGTTGAATATACCACACAAAGGTTCCATATCTTGTGCAAATTTGGTTTCTTTTGACAGAACTTCTATGAAGGCAAGTCGTTCTGCAATATTTTTGGTCCAGGCAAAAAAACCTAAAAGTTGCTTCAGAAAAGTTATTATAAATCTATTTACACGAAGGATTTCTGCTCTCTGACCGGATAAATTTTCACACAACTTGACTATTTCTATAGATTTCCAAGTAGACGGACCTACTAACGGAAAACTAGTATTTTCTGCTTCTGATAAAGACAAACTCCTAATAGCAAATTTAGCAGCATCAGACGTATCAATGTAAGCTATCTCAGTTGCTTCCGAGGTTAAATAAATAGTTTGATTTTCTAAAATAGGTATAGCATATTGACTAATTAATCCTTGGAAAAATCCTCCTAGATGAAAAATCGTATATGGTATTTTAGATTTTTTTAATAACTCTTCAAAATCAACTTTTAATCTCATTAATGGAACATGAGGATACTTTTCTGCATTTAAAATAGAAAAGAAAATGAATCTCTTAATCTTGGCAATCTTTGCGGCTGCTAGTAAAGCAACTTTTCCATCCCAATCTACTCTAGATGTTTCATAATCATCAGACGGTCTAGCAGTTGACGCATCAACTATTGCTGTTATACCGCATAATGTATTAGGGATTGTATCAGGTATAGATAAGTCTCCGTAAATTAATTCAGCTCCCCATTCTTTTAGAAATGAGGCTTTTCGAATATTTCGGACTAAGCATCTAACTTGGTAACCTTCATCTAAAGCTCGCCTGACAATTTGCCTTCCTAATGTTCCTGTAGATCCAATAACAAGTAATGTCATGATTATATTAAATATAAAGTTAAGTTATACTAATATTCTATCAAATATTTATGATTTTATAAATTATTAAGCTTTTTCTAGGTACCTAGAGTACTTTATATAACACATATAATTAACAAATTAAATTAATAGTCAAATATAAAGATTGACAGATCTTTTTATTATGTTTTAGTATATTAGTAGTTAGGGTAAATGGCGAAATTGGTAGACGCGTTACACTCAAAATGTAGTGATTTTATCTTAAGGGTTCGAGTCCCTTTTTACCTATTATTTAATATTTAGCTAAATATTTCTAAATATTAAATTATATTACAAAATTATGATTTTTTTTATAAACACCTGTATAATTGTAATTTGATACTAATACATCAGTTGATTAAGTATAATAACAGCTGAAACAATAAAATCCTTCAATTAATTAGGGAGAGATCAATGCTAGATGCATTTTCAAGAGTCGTAGTAAATTCTGATGTAAGGCTTTCAATTGTATTTTAACCAATAAAAAAACCTTATATATAAATATAACATTTACCATTCAAATTAAAGATTACAAATTTTATACTTTCTCTTCTAGTCGATTTAATAAATAACAAAGGGTATTTTATTATGAAACAATGATTCTCTGTGCTTTATCCAATTAAAGATTATTACTAGATTAGTTTAGATCATAGTAAAAAATACTAAATTTTTGACATTTAATGAATATATTACATTTAGAGCAGAGATTTATTTGATAAAAAATAAAAAAAGCTGAATTTAATTAACCCTAATTTTTCAGTTATCTATGTAAAAACCAAGATTTTTATACTATTACAAAAGCTGCTTACGTAGGCGGAAGTGACTTACAAGCTTTAAAGAAATTTATTGCTGATGGTAACAAACGTCTTGATTCAGTAAACGCTATTGTTTCAAATGCTAGTTGTGTTGTTTCTGACGCAGTTTCTGGTATGATTTGTGAAAACCCAGGTCTTATTACTCCAGGTGGTAACTGCTATACGAACCGTCGTATGGCTGCTTGCTTACGTGACGGAGAAATTATTATCCGTTACGTATCTTATGCTCTTTTATCTGGTGATCCATCTGTTCTTGAAGACAGATGTTTAAACGGATTAAAAGAAACTTATATTGCTTTAGGTGTTCCTACTAACTCTAACGCAAGAGCAGTAGACATCATGAAAGCTTCTGTTGTAGCTTTAATTAATAATACTGCAACTTTACGTAAAATGCCTACTCCTTCAGGAGACTGTTCTGCTTTAGCTGCTGAAGCAGGTAGTTACTTTGACAGAGTAAATTCTGCTCTTAGCTAAACATAGAGTCGTTTTATAATATAAAGACAATAGGAGATAACTTATGAAATCAGTTATTACAACTGTTATAAGTGCAGCTGATGCTGCAGGCCGTTTTCCAACTGCTTCAGATTTAGAATCTGTACAAGGAAACATTCAAAGAGCTAGTGCTAGACTAGAAGCAGCTGAGAAATTAGCTGGTAATTATGAAGCTGTAGTTAAAGAAGCAGGTGATGCTTGTTTTGCTAAGTATGCTTACTTAAAAAATGCTGGAGAAGCAGGTGATAGCCAAGAAAAAATTAATAAGTGCTATCGTGATGTGGATCACTATATGAGATTAATCAACTACTGTTTAGTAGTTGGTGGAACTGGACCAGTAGACGAATGGGGTATCGCAGGTGCAAGAGAAGTATATCGTACTTTAAATTTACCAACAGCTTCATACGTAGCAGCGTTTGCTTTTGCTCGTAATAGATTATGTTGTCCTAGAGATATGTCTGCTCAAGCAGGTGTTGAATATGCAGCATACTTAGATTATGTTATCAATGCATTATCTTAGTTTTTAGCAAATCATTGCTTTCCACAATTTTTCTAAATTAGCAATTTATTTATTATCTATATATAGATAATAAATAAATTGCTAATTTAACCTTTTTTATACACTCTGCTAGATATTTCAGTTAATTTAATGAATTTTGCATTGAAGAATTATTACTATTGATTAATTTGTGTAATGCGCTGAAATAGATATCCTGTTCCTCTTGCCGTTAAAATAAGATCTGGATTGCTTGGATCATCTTCTAGTTTAGCGCGCAAGCGTGAGATATGAACATCTACCACACGAGTATCAATATGTCGTTCAGGTGTATATCCCCAAACCTTTTGCAATATTACTGCTCTTGAAAAAGGAGAACCCGCACGACTGATTAGTAATTCTAGCAAGCAGAATTCTATGCCAGTTAGTCGGACTCTTTCGTTATTTTTGTATACTTGTCTACGATTAGTATCTATAGTTAAGAATCCTATTTGATTAATTCCGGAAGTAGGAATATTTGAGTTCACTGTCATGCGATCAGAACGTCGTAACACAGATTTAATTCTAGCTTCTAATTCTTTAGGAGAAAAAGGTTTCACTAAATAATCATCAGCTCCTAGCTCTAAACCTGTAATACGATCTACAATATCCCCCAGACCGGTCAACATTATAATTGGAATGTCAGATTCTTTTCTAATCTCTTGACAGACTCCAAATCCATCTAACTTTGGCATCATTATATCTAAAACTATTAAGTTGGGATGCTCTTTTCGAAAAATATTGAGGGCTTCTTCTCCATCAGAAGCGCTTATAACATTATAACCAATAATAGAAAGTCTATACTCCAACAATCTTCTCATACTAGCTTCATCATCAACAATCAAGATGGTTTTATTATTTTTATTGTTATTATTATTTTGCAATGTTGTTTTCACCTCATTATATTTTTGTAAATAGTAATATTTAGCATTAATGCCGATTTAAAGTGTTTATAAAATTTGAATAAGAAAACCCCGAAGCTTTAAATTTTGGGTTTTCTTGTTCAACCCTGACTTTATATAAAATGTTTAATAGCTTTCAAACCAACATTTCCTACAAAGTAAATGAAATATACATCAGATTAATCAGTTTTTTTCCAAAAATGTTGTTTTAGATATGTGTCATTACATGAAGTTATCTGTATTCTATGTGTCTGCTTCATCCTCAATCTTTTTCCGATATCAACTAAAATCATCTTTAGAAGATAGTTTATAAGAAAATGAAGAGGATTTATTTCCAATTTGATTGCTATATTTTTAACTTTTTCATTATTAGATACTTCGTAAAATATATCATGACCGAATGGAATTAGTAATCTTTTACAATATTTGACAAGAAATAGAATATGAGCTAATTATTAGTCTTTTGAATATGAATTATGTCAAAATCTCAGAATAAAATCCTGTTATCCTTCAAAGATATTTAATGATAATACTTAGATCGCAAACTAGTGAAGCATTAAAAGATGATGATCAATTCTTTTATTAATTATATTAATAAGTCGAATAAATCAGATTTGATTGCTTAAGCCTTGAATTCTAAGTTAGTGTGCCATTAACATCGCTTGACTTATTTTGTCTAATCATTTATCCTATACTATAGATAATTTAAAACGTCCAAACAGGGTTGCTAACTCAATGGTAGAGTACTCGGCTTTTAACTGATTAGTTCCGGGTTCGAGTCCCGGGCAACCCAATACTAGCTAGAAATGACCCATCATTTTATTTATAAGGTGATAGGCTATTTCTAGCTGTTTTATATTTTATTAAAACTCAAATTGATTCCCTCTTTGATACTGTAAGTATGCAGCTACAAATAAACCTGACAAAGTAACAGGTATTAAACCAAGAATAATGCCTGATAATAAAGGTTCTACCATATCGAATTATCCCTCCTAATTTTTATCTAAGATACATTCTATATTATACACTGAACTTATATTCTTTACAAATTATAGAAGACCCATGATATTCGTAATACTCAAACAATCTACATCTAAATCAAAAGCTTTGAATTTTTTTTTCTGAGCATTTAAAAGTATAAAAATTATTAACTGATAACATTAGTAACTCAAGTTAATCGGGCTGGCTGGCAGTGTCAATAAGTTCCTATATTATCATATTAAAGTTTCAAATGTATTGATCGAATTGTAATAGATACCTAAATAGTAAGAGAACAATATAATTTTGTAAAATAGCCTATTGGATTTTGTTATAATAGAAATTTTATCTTTGCTTTTAAAGAGTTTATTGGTATGATATAAATATAATTAGGATATAATATAAGTTAATGAAAAATTTATTTGACTTATATTTCCAATTGCTCTATTTATTGTATTATATATTATATTTCATGGCTAAAAAGTGTTCTATTACTGGAAAAATTGCTAATAATGGTTATAGTGTGTCACGTTCTCATGTAAGAAATAAGAAAATTCAAAACGTTAATTTACAAACTAAAAAGATTTGGGATGAAAAAACAAATCGATTTGTTAAAGTAAGATTGTCTACTAAGGCGATAAAAACTTTATTAAAAAAAAGTAGTCAACTTTAATATATAATCGAGATAGACTTTTCAATAGAAAAGTCTAATTTATATATTAAAGTTGACTACTATTATAGTAATACTAACTTCCAAGTTTAAAAGCATCTAAAAACAGTCCATAAATTATGCCTAATTTAATGCTATTTATAACTTTAAAATCATCAAGTTTTTTTGCATATATACAATTCGAGAATCGAGAGTCCTGCTGTATAAAATCTATAATTTTAATTATTCGTCCCCTCTCTCTTGAAGATCCGTAATTAAGACTTCTGCCTTTTACGGTTCTTAGACTTACTATTACTTTTCGTTTAATCACATATTCAATAAAAATTTATATTATAATGTTTTCTATTATCATAATTAGTTTTTAATTATATAATCATTAGATTAAGTGTAATTTAGAATTGTCACATTAAATATAAATATGCTCATTATTCATAGGTCTCTTGTTAATGATAAGATTTATTTCATTATTAATATAATATATCTTGACTTTACTAATTGTACTTAGTTTTCAAAGAGGTCTTTTATCATAGACTATCAAGCAAATATAATTAAACAATTACATTTATTATTAAATATTTTTTTTGATTATTATTATTATTGAGCTTATGAAATTATTACATATAGAATTGATTTATCCTTTTGTTTTATACTTTATTCTCATTTTTTAAGTTTTCAACTGTATTTTGTAATATATTATCACTTTAAGTGATTAGTTTTCAAGTGAGATATAATTAAAATTTCACATTATATATATTCTTATCATTTATAGATCTTACTCCTAAATTGTATTATTAGCTTTATATACTCTTAGATCTACGATGCTATTTCGACTATTATTACTAATGATTTTTTAATTATCTCAATCATTATATAGTCCAAAACCAACCAACCAACCAACCTCTATAATGTCAGCTATTGAATAGTATATATGAATATAATTTGCTTAAGATGAAAAAATTATTGCCATTACGTAGTTTATAGTGATTTACTTAGTTCATACACATGTTTCTAGTATTAATTATCTTATCCTCTTCATTTGCTAAGTTTATAATATTAAATATCAGCATCTTTAAATATTCTTTGACTTGAATAAATGTACGTCTATCAGGATATATATTGTAATTTTATAATATCAACTCTTATTTAAACATCTTGTTGTAAGTCATACTCTTATTATTCATAGTTCTTTTAGGAATTTACTCCCTTTTCTACGAGATCGATTTATAAGATTTGTCCATTAATCTTCTTCTTGATTTTCATTATAGATAATCATTTTTTTGTTTTGAATGTTTATTTTTTATTGTTTCAGGTCTGACATATATTTATATATCAAATGCATTTTGATCATTATTCACTGATATCTGCCTTAATTTTAATAAAAAAAGATATAAGGTTTTTATAATTTTCAAGTGTATATCTCAAATAGTTTAGAATACAAATAAATTTGAACATTTTTTATCGATTCTACCTAAAAACATATGGAGCTTTAAATTAAATATAACTAAAATATTTTTGTCCCTGTATTACTGAATATTAATATTTTGATCACTATGATAGATAAATATAATAGTTTTCTGAGCGTTAAATTGATTTAAGTTTTTTTAAATAAACACTCATTATATGTCAAGTAATTTAAGATCACAATAATATGGATGTTTAAGAATATATAGACTGCAGCCTTGTATTTATAACAAATCGTACTTTATTGATTATTTCTGTACATGCAATGAACATGCTTGATGCAACAATTCCCCAATCGCTCGTTTGATTGGGAATAGTAATGATAATATTTGAAATAAAAAATCCCAATAGTAAACCTATCGTATAATAGGAAAAAGTTCCTAAGTATAAGTATGAATTAAAGAAGTTTTTTGTCAATAGAGATACCTTTTAGAATATAATACTTTATGTTAATTCTACAATCTCAAATAAATTAATATTAATATATTAAAGGTTTAAGAATGAGTGTTTTGTTAATGGTAATAATATAAAATTTTCATTATAGTAAATCTAATCTAGATAATGTAGGTTAAATCTAATTATGATAACCTCTTAGTGAAAATCTCAATATAGTAATATTTTATTATTAAGATCCTTCTTGATTTGTTATAATTTCTTGATTTGTTATAATATAATATAAATTTGACTATAATAAATGATAATCTATGTAATACTGCTGTGTTAAACAAATATTTAAGAACATTTGCTTTCTGCATATTTATAATGATATCAATGACATAATTAATGCCTAATACATACAAGAAAAATATTTAATTTTTTTGCTTTACTGATATAAGCAACTTTTTTTAATAATAATAATGTGTATAAATTACACCATACGATATTATTTAATGTTAATTGAATAAATTTGAAATAACTTTTTCATTTAAAAATTTAATTACATTTTGTAAAGTATAAATTTCTTATAATTCTTAGCTAGTACAACTTATGTTAATTTAAATTTGATATTTGAATTTAATTGCATTTATAATTTAAGAAATTAAAAATTATAGTTAATCAATTTGAGTTGAGTTGAAGCTTCACTTATTTTCTACAATATTAATAAGTAAGTTATAAATTAAAAATTCACACTATCCATAACTGTAAAAATAAAGACTTTTATATACAGATCAAGTAAACTTTTTGAGTATTTTGTAAGTTCAGAAATATTTCTGAACATTAAAGTAATTAAAAGTAATAAATCAATTCTATGATTAATCATATGTAACTTCAAATATAATTAGTTTCGTATAGTTCAAGACTTACTTTATCTAAAAAATAATTTATTATCTATTTATCTTTTTCTTTTGTATTAAATTTAGAATAACTTTTAATGAACATAATAAATATTAAATTAATAAAAAGATGCAATAAGTGGTATTCTGCACTAATGATAATATGTTAGATAAACATGTACAATTAATTAATTAAAATCATACTAGCACAATTATTTTTTCCTTAGAGACAATAAAAAAACTAATAAATTAGTCTAGTCCTAACCATTGTCAAATCTTACGCAATAAAACATTGTAAGAATAGCATTGCTAAAAGACTAGAAAAGTCAATTCCGAATAAACTCGGCACAATGTCTTGAAACATGGAAAGATAAGGGTCTGTTAATCGTTTGAGAGTATAAAAAGGTTCTTGGTTAGGAATCGAATGAGACATTTAATAAAATTATGTCATAATCTTAGATATTAGTTCACTCTCTAATTCAGATACGTAGATGATATTTTCATACCATACGTCTCCCAGTTTTAATTAATATTAGTAGCTTTTTTAAATTTACATTGAGTTTTATTATTTGCGGTATATAAAAGATTTGATCTCTTCGTGGACTAATTTTTTATTATTGCTTCGATACAATATTCTTACAGTCTTTTATGAATTTCAAAAAAAGTGATAAGAAGCATATTTGACTTTGACTAGTTTAACATTTCTTAAAAGCTCATACTTTCATTGTCATCAATTTAAATATAAGTCCCTAAAATTTATTGTACGATGTCATGACTCTTACATTATTTATGATATGTATGATCTATTCACAAATATATTCTCTCTCAAATATTATGTCAGTAAATCCAGATGTTTATTTCTAAAAGCTTTTTGAGAAAATTATTCCTCTTGCTACATAAAGTCATGCATTGATCTTATCCTACTAATAATTTTAACGAGATAGAAAAGTTCACGACTCATTTTGTTTTTTTGTTCTGAATGTTTATTATTTATTACTTTAAGCGCGATATATATTTATCTAATCCAATTTATTTACCATAAACTAAGAGCTGTTATAATTCAGCACAAAAATTAGACAGATTTTATACGGTCTAGATCTTCTTATCTTTTATAAGTTGTGATTTAAGTAAATGTAAATATTTTTGAAGAATTTTTTATAGCAATCTAGTAATATATATTTAGTAGTACTCACAAAGCTCATATTTTCTTCTCTCTTTACCAATTATTATTGTTAATTATTCTATCTTTATTGAAAGATTGGTTTTAATTCTAACAATATCATTTACTACTTCCAGTACAATTAGACTAGCGTAAGATAAACATTCAGTTGTGCGTTAATTTATTTGTAATTAACGTATTCTAGGTGATACTAGCTTAAGATATCTTTTTATTGGAAGGTTTCAATCTGGTTGAATCGAGAGATCCATTTCATCTATATTACAAGTATATTATTACATAGAATAGAACTAAATATAATTAATAGACCATACTCTAATGTACTTATCGGACTTATAGGATTTCCCTCTCTTTCAGATCTGTACGTGAAACTTTCACTTCATACGGCTCCCTGATTTATTAGGCTTTTGCCTTGCGCTTTTTTAACCTATGAATAGATTGATATTGATGACACTCTCTGTGAAAGACCATTAGATTCTTATTTAGATCGTTTTGATGCTTTCCATCTTTATGATGAAGTTCAATATGATCATCGATTACAAATTTAAAATTACAGGCACCGCATTTGAACTTTTGCTGTGTTAATATTTTGGCTGTGGGGCCCCAATATTGTTTTTGTTTGCGCTTACTCCACTAGATCTAGTCATTATCAAATGGCGATTTATTACTTTTTACAGCAATATATCCAAATAAAGAATAACTGTGAGTATTGAAGATATCCTTGATTGTATTTAATCTTTTTATCTTTGCAATAGCTCTATCCTTTTTATTAAGTTTACTATTTGCTTTCTTAACGAATTTGTAAACCCAATCATTTATTGATCATAAGTTTATTTTGGATAAGTCACAATATTGGTGGTAATTCGACCAACCTCTATAAATTACTTTAACCTTACTCAATCGCTTGTTAAGCTTGAAACGACAATCTCGCATTACAGTTTTTATATTATCCTTGAAATTTCTTCTATTCTTCTTCGATGGCCAGCAAGTTAACGCATGGTTTGCTTTAACTTCAAATTGCTAACCTAGGAAATCAAAACCTTCTGTGGAGAGCACTAAAGGAGTTTTTGCCTCTTTGACATTTAGACCTCTTTCTGCTAAAAAAGCATCTATTTTCCTTCTAAGTTTTACAGCATCTTCCTGGTCTTCTAAAAAGAAGATCAGATCATCTGCATATCGAATACCCCGTTGGTCTATAGCTGATTTGTTTACTATGACTCTATTGTAAGTATTGCTAAAATATTTCGCTGGTTGGTCCCACATATCTTCAATGTCATGCAATGCAATATTGCATAATAAAGGAGATATAATACCTCCTTAGGGTGTTCCTTCTTCTGTACGAGCTCTTTCCTTTAATACACCTACTTTTAATGCTGATCGCAAGATTTTATGGATTTGTATTGGCAAGTGTATTAAACTCATGAGTTTTTCATGATTTATCTTATCAAAACATTTTTCGATATCTAATTTCAGAATACGTTTTTTATAATTAGTTTGTCGTCGGCCTAGATTTATGAAAATATTTTGCTGAGCATTCTGTGCGGCTCTTCCCGGTCTAAACTTTCAAGATCCTTTTGAAGCATATGCTTCAAATACAGATTCTAATAAATATTTCATAAGACATTGTACCACTCTATCTTTGATTGTCGGAATACCTACAGGACGTTTTCCCCCCCAATTAGCTTTAGTTATATATACTCTTTTTAAAGGTTGATGTTTATATTTTTTTAGATTTTTTATATCTTCAAATAGTTAAAATCTTTTCCTTTCTTGAAGTTTAGATATACCATTAATTCCAGCTGTTACTTTCCCTCGATTAAGTTGTGTAACTTGTCTAATTACTAAGAATTTAGCTGCTCAAGACTTAAAGAAAAGTCTTTGTAATTTTTTTACTAATTTATAATTCTTCTTTTGTTGCGCTTTATATATTCTATGTTGAAGACGAAAAACCTGTTTTCAAAATTTCTTTCAAGGTAAGGTTTTCCAGTCTTCAACGCATTTCTGACGAGTTGGTTGCATAAGACTGTATCTCTTTTTTAGAATATATTCTATAAACCTTTGGCGAAGTTAATCACCTTCCTACCCATATTAATTCATTTGGCTTTATGATTAATTTAAGCTTACCTTATTTTTTTTGAATAAGGAGTTTTCATATTGTTTTTATTTGTTCCAATTATTTCTTCTTACTTCTTTAGACTATTACTAATTTGCCTACTCTCTACCGAGGACTTTAATTAATAGTATAATGTCTCATACGGGTGATTTAAGAATCCTATTTATGAAATTGATGGTTAGATCACAACTAGTCTCATTAGACACTTTTTAAATAACTTAGCGTTTGTTCGTCTTAGAAGGTTGCCAAGCACTACTTGAAAATTTCTAAATTATCTTTTTGGCACTGTGACTTCTCGGCTTCAACATGAATTGTGTTACCATAAAACTACAATCTATAGCTGTTACGGGTACTATCGGCACTTCTCCCGTCCCTAGGAGGGTTGGCATTCCACCAACGAATACATATTAGTTAATTTATAGGGAATTTAATCCTATAAATCCTTAAGCTATTTTTAGTTTTAAGGTTATCAGGAACCTTCTTAAACGTGAGTTTTACTTAAGAACAAATCGCACTACACCTAATAACTAAATCGCACTATACCAATTAACTAATGGAATCCAGACAACAGTGAATTTGGGTAGAGAATCGGGAATAATCATTACATCATATATTTAAAATAGTCATAAGAAACGTTATTGTTTAATAATAATTTATAATTACTATTTCTTTTACTTATAGATATTCCCTCTACTTTAGAACGCGTATGTGAGACTTTTATCTCATACGGCTCCTATGCTTATACTTTCCAACGTCTTACTATTTTTAAGACCATGTATTCAAATATATGTAGGATATAGATTTATATAACAATTTTTTGGTTCTTATCATATTTTTTTGAATTGTGACTATTTTTAATGATAAGTTCTATATTATTTTTTATTTACAAATATTACAAATATGATTAGCAGCAATACTATTTGTCCTGTTGAAATAGGATTTATATGTTACTACTGCTCTAATCAAGTTTATGTTTTCTATTTCCCTAGTATCTATAATTCTTACTAAAAACAAATCTTTTTTATGAAATAATTTTTTTTGAAATTTTTCCAAAAGAACTCGTTGGATATTCTTGCACTCTTAAAATTATATTGTTAAGCTAATTCACTTAATTATAATTTTCCTATTTTTTCAATATCTTGTATAAATTAAATTTCCTTTGGAAATCTGGCAGCGAAATTACTCGACTACCTACCCGTATCAACTGCTATATCTCTTTATATGTCCAATGGATAATTTTTCTATCTTATTTGTAGTTCTTCAAGAATAGATTAGATATATTGTTTTTGGTTTTTATTCGTTGCCACTAAATATTTTTTTGTTATGTTAGAAGTTAAATCATTTTACCAAATATCTATCTCAGAATTATATTTTAATCTAAAATGCATTATTAATAATAAAATTAGAACCGAGTCTTTTATTGTTTGATATTTTTTTTGAACGTAACTATAATAACCTACCAAGAATTAAAAATAAATTTCTAATTCACGATTTTCATTCTTTGTGTTCTGAGCTTCAATACCAAAAAATATTGTGCACATTGTATTAAGAATTCTCTCTTTCTATAGAATGAGAGACTTAAGGTTTTGTCCATTTTTATCAACATATTCAGTTAATTGAGAGTTATTATTCTATCTAAGTTAAAGTTAATTTCCACCAAATATTTAATCTTTCCATTTTTATATTTAAATCCTACTAATTCTTAATTTAGAAACGAATCGCACTTTAGATCAATAAGATATTTCATAATGTCTTTATATACCTAAAAATTTATAAAAGAGTAATTTTAGTTTTTTAAGAGTTCAATAAAAAAATAGGATGTAAAATAATATAATTGGACTAAATATAATCTAATACAATATGAATTAAGGTGCTCAAAGAATATTTTCTTTTTATAATCGCTGAGATACTCTAATAAATTAATTTGATGATATAATATATTGAATTTGCGTATATTGTTCTTGCATTTATATTACACAATTGTTTTTTTATTAAAACAAATTTAACAACTTTCAAATATTATCAAAACAAATAAAAACTCTGAAATAATAGAAACAGAGGTAATAATTAAGTTCAAAGTATCAAGAATAATATTTATTAGAGTCATATTAAAAAAATCTTTTTAAATTTTATATTTATAGTATTGAGGAATATATTTTGTGGTTTTATGAATGAGATATGATAATAAGACATTTAATGATTATTTTTAATCTAATACGGCTATAGATTTATTGGGAAAATTTTAGTTTGTTTAGCCAAGAGTTCTAATTAATAGTGATATATCAAAGGCAGCTATTTTAATAAAAATATTTAGAATACTTTAGTAGGATTAATTGATCATATTGAGCCATTTGTGTTGCAAAGAAGTTTAATACTGTTAACTACTCTTCTTCCCCCCCCCTTCACTTATCAAAGTGAAGAACTTCCGCGAAAACTTAAAAAATATTACATATCGTGATATTATATATATTTTTTATACGTTTATTAAGAAGTCTTATTGAAGCCTCTTAATTATATAAACTAAAAATCAAAACTTTAGATAAATATTACAAGCATCAGTTTAAGAAATTATTGTAGTATATTTTATAATACATATTTGCGTTCGTGTAATCTTTTAATTACAGAAAATAACAATAAATATGTAGAATATACTGATTACATAAATATTTATTTTACTATATATACCAATTTATATTCTAGTAGACTAAGATAGTTGAAAATCAGGGTCAAAATTATATAAGATCATCTATTCTTGTAAATCCAAGATTAAAAATTTTTTTTTCACATAGATTCTATTATTTTTATATAAAAAACTTGAAGATTTGATTAAATTATCTAAACTTATAAGAAAATCAAATAAATATTATTATTAAAAAGTTTACTTCTATTTATTTAGTTCAAGATAAAACTAAGTTGTTGTCTATGATTAATACAAAGCTAAAATAACTGAGAAGATCAAAAAATATTTTTTAATCGATAATGTTATGAATTTAAATTCGATAATGTTTGTAAGTAATTTATTATTATTTTTGGAACGATGTTCATTATTGTATATTATGCACTCTTACATCTCCAATAATTCAAACTTTTGACGTTATTTATTCTTAGCAATATTGCGTGATTATTAGGGATACTGTAATAGTTGATTCTCTGTAGATAAATTTTATAACCATAATATGCATAAGTGCTTAATGCTGATTGATTAGAAGACCTTAATTCCAGATAATGTATCTGTATAGATTTATAATACTGTAATAATAATATGATTATTTGATATTGATGGAAAAGACTTAATTTAGTCTGATGATAAAAATTATTTACTATAAAGACATCAAGAATTAAATAGTATTGATTGATTTCGACTAAAGCAAGAGAAGTTATGTGTAGTTTATCTCTGTCAAGTATATTAGTAAATAATACTAAATATTTTTGATTATCAATAATGTCATTAAAGTGATCAGCTTTCCAATTCTCATCAATAATGTTTATATTCCATATATTTGGTGTAGTGGAAAAAACATATAATGTCATTAGAGTATTATGAACTTTAATTAATTTAACTTATTTATTTTTATATGTTTTTCAAGCTCCATATATATTCTTTATATGAGAATAAAATTAATCTACGAGTAGTTCAGGTTGGACCATTTTATTAACAATATCAATAATTGACCTAATTACAGGTTTAACTCTACTATCATCTATAATCTCCATATTTTCATATTTTCTTCGTTTTGAACGATTAGCAACCTGCAAAGTAATTTGATATCTATTCTGAGACTTTTCTAATAGTTGTTCTGTTTTATATAAAATCTGTTTTGTATCTAAATAAGAATATTGTGTCATAAGAATATTAGTTTAATAAAAAAAGTTATTTAAATGTTTTTCCAGAGTTAGTAATAATTGTGTATTAATTTAGGCTTATACTGTTAGGCTGCTGATTAAAAGTTAAAATACTTTGTGGATATACTTGCAATTATATCATAATTATGATATAATTAGTATTTATTAGGAGAAGTGGCAGAGTTGGTCTATTGCGTTTGATTTGAAATCAAAAGAACGAATAGTTCCGTGGGTTCGAATCCTACCTTCTCCGTTGAATATTTAAATTACAGTTGTAAAGATTTTAACTTTTATGATCTGAAAGCTAAAACCTTTACAACTGTAAGTTTATAAATTACCAGCTTTTATTTTGCTGTTTTTGATTTAATGAAATCAACTGCTTGCTCTAAAGTTGCAATCTTTTCAGCCATTTCATCTGGTATTTCAATTTCAAATTCTTCTTCTATACCCATTACTAGCTCTACTGTATCTAAAGAATCAGCTCCTAAATCATTTGCAAAGTTAGCTTGCTTAGTTACTTGAGCGGGATCCACTCCTAATTGTTGAGCTACTATCTTTTGTACTTTTTCGAAAATTTCCTGTTCTGTCATAAATGAATTATAGTATGAGAATCGAAAGACCTATTTTATAAATTTACTTATTTGGTCAACCTCTCGTTTAGAGCTTTATGCAAAATTTTCATCTTATAAAGCTCAGAGGTTTACTTTATACTTTTCGTCAAATTATTTTAAGTTAATTTCATGACATGATTAATTTATGATTTTTCTACTTGGATATAACCTATAATAATTATTACTGATTTATCTTATGTAATTAAATTTGATTGCAATTAAAAGAAATATTAATTTTAACTTCTATAATAATATTACTTTAAACTTGTAATTTTAGTCTTTTCTATGATTTAGAAAAGTCACTGTATTTATAATTTCTATTGTTGACAAGAATGAAGTTTAAGTGACATTTTTTAACATTTATTGACGATATATAGCTTTACAAATAATTTTCATTATTTTTATTCGCTCTTTATTTTTATTTTGTTAAGCTTATGATCTATTGGATCAGATAAAAGCGTTCTTATCAAATTAATTATCTTACTATTATATTAGAAGGCTTTTTAGTATTTAAATTATTTGTATTAAGATTTCTATTCATGTCTAAAAATTTTTGTAAACCTAACTTTAATTAATAAAAGTTGTTCTGAAAAGTTACTTCCTTTCCTATTAAATTCTATTGGCTAAATATTTAAGTATCTTTTTGTAACCATTGAGTTCAAATCAGTAAAGAACTTATATTTTTCTTTTTGTTTTGAATGTTTATACATTACTTTAGGACTAAGATATATTTTTACATCTAATTTATTTTATCTACCATCAATTTATAATTATTTTAATTACTTAAACAAAGCAAATAATTTATCAATAGTTAATATACATTTATTTTTTAAGAATTTAAATATGGGAAAGTTGAGATAATACTCATTATGACCTTTAGCAACTTATTAAGATAGCTATATGCAAGGCTAATCAAGTCTCAATTTGTTTTACAATTTCACCTTTTGATTATTTATTTAGATGCTATTAAATTTTAATCGTGATACTCTTGAGTTTACGATTAGCAGTAATTTTATTATTATAAGGTTTTTATTATTATAAGGTTTTTATTACCTATATTATGCTTAACACAAACATTCAATTATGCTTTAATTCGTTTGATATTAAAGCATCTCAGGCTATTAAGACTCAAAATATCATTTTCTTTGAGTCTTGCTGGTTGAATAGAGAGATCCATTTCATCTATATTACAAGTATATTATTACATAGAATAGAACTAAATATAATCAAGAAACCATAATCTAATATACTTATCGGACTTATAGGATTCCCCTCTCTTTCAGATCTGTACGTAAAACTTTCATTTCATACGGCTCCCTGATTTATTAGGCTTTTGCCTTGCGCTTTTTTTACCCATGAATAGGTTGATATTGATGATACTCTCTGTGAAGAACCATTAGATTCTTATTTAGATTGTTTAGATGGTTTCCATCTTTATGATGAAGTTCAATATGATCATCGATTACAAATTTCAAATTATAGGCACCGCATTTGAACTTTTGCTGTGTTAGTATTTTTGCTGTGTTGCCCCAATATTGTTTTTATTTGCGCTTACTCCAATAGATCCAGTCATTATCAAATGGCGATTTATTACTTTTTACAGCAACATATCCAAATAAAGAATAACTGTGAGCATTGAAGATATCCTTGATTGTATTTAATCTTTTTATCTTTGCAATAGCTTTATTCTTTTTATTAAGTTTACTATTTGTTTTCTTAACGAATTTGTAAACCCAATCATTTATTGACGATTAGTTTATTTTGGATAAGTCACAATATTGGTGATAATTCCACTAACCTCTATAAATTACTTTTAATTCACTCAATCGCTTGTTAAGCTTAAAACGACAATCTCGCATTACGATTTTTATATTATCCTTGATATTTTTTCTATTCTTCTTCGATGGCCAGCAAGTTAACGCATGGTTTGCTTTAACTTCAAATCGCCAACCCAGAAAATCAAAACCTTCTGTGGATAGCACTAAATGAGTTTTTGCCTCTTTGACATTTAGACCTCTTTCTGCTAAAAAAGCATCTATTTTCCTTCTAAGTTCTACAGCATCTTCCTGATCTTCTAAAAAGAAGATCAGATCATCTGCATATCGAATACCCCGTTGGACTATAGCTGATTTGTTTACCATAACTGTAAGTATTGCTGAAATATTTCGCTGGTTGGTTCCAAATATCTTCAATGCAATATTGCATAATAAAGGAGATATAATACCTCCTTGGGTGTTCCTTCTTCTGTGCGAGCTCTTTCCATTAATACACGTACTTTTAATGCTGAGCGCAAGATTTTATGCATTTGTATTGGCAAATGTATTAAACTCATGAGTTTTGCATGATTTATCTTATCAAAACATTTTTCGATATCTAATTCCAGAATACGTTTTTTATAATTAGTTTGTGGTTGGCCTAGATTTATGAAAATATTTTGCTGAGCATCCTGTGCGTCTCTTCCAGGTTTACCCCCCCAAAGATCCTTTTGATACATATGCTTCATATAAAGGTTTTAATAAATATTTCATAAGACATTGTACCACTCTATCTTTGATTGTTGGAATACCTAAAGGACGTTTTTTCCCATTAGTTTTAGGTATTATATACTCTTTTTCAAAGTTGATGTTTATATTTTTTTAGATTTTTTAGATCTTCAAATAGTTCAAATCTTTCCCTTTCTCGAAGTTTAGATATACGATCGATTCCAGCTGTTACTTTCCCTCTATTAAGTTGTGTAACTTGTTTAATTGCTAAGAATTTAGCTGCTCGAGACTTAAAGAAAAGTCTTTGTGATTTTTTTACTAATTTAGAATTCTCTTTTTGTTGCGCTTTATATATTCTATGTTGAAGACGAAAAACCTGTTTTCGAAATTTCTTCCAAAGTAAGGTTTTTCAGTCTTCAATACATTTCTGACGAGTTGGTTGCATAAGACTTTATCTCCTTTGTACAATATATTCTATAAACCTTCGGCGAAGTTAATCACTTTCCTACCCATATTAATTCATTTGGCTTTATGATTAATTGAAGCCACCTTATTTTCTTTTAATAAGGAGTTTTCATATTGTTTTTATTTGTTCTAATTATTTCTTCTTACTTCTTTAGACTATTACTAGTTTGCCTATTCTTTACCCAGGACTACAATTAATGTGAAAATATCGCATGCGGGTGATTTAATAATCCTACTTATGTTATGAAATTGATGTTTAGATCAGAACTAGTCTCATTAGACACTTTTTAAATAACTTAGCATTTGTTCTTCTTAGAAGTTTGCCAAGGACTACTTGAAAATTTCTAACTTATCTTTTTGGCACTGTGACTTTCCGGCTTTAACATGAATTGTGTTATCACAAAACCACAATCTATAGCTGTGACGGGCACTATCGGCACTTCTCCTGTCCCGAGGAGGGTTAGAATTCTACCAACAAATATATATTAGTTAATTTATAGGGAGTTTAATCCTATAAATTCTTAAGTTATTTTTAGTTTTAAGGTTATGAGCAACCTTCTTAAACATTAGTTTTACTTAATAACAAATCGCACTTTCACCTAATAATAAGTCGCACTATAAGATTTATTCCTGGGATTAATTATCTATAGATCTCGGATAAATTCTTAATCGTCGTTGAGGTTCTGCCCCAAAACTACGTGACTGTAAATGGTTGAATAGAGAGATTCATTTCATCTAGGTTACAAGTATATTATTACATAGAATAGAACTAAATATAATCAATAAACTATAATCTAATATACTTATAGAATTTCTCTCTCTTTCAGATCTGTACGCGAAGCTTTCACTTCATACGGCTCCTTGATTTATTAGGCTTTTGCCTTGCGCTTTTTTAACCCATGAATAGGTTTATATTGATGGCACTTTTTGTGAAGAACCATTAGATTTTTATTTAGATTGTTTCGATGGTTTCCATTTTTATGATGAAGTTCAATATGATCATCGATTACAAATTTTAAATTACAGGCACCGCATTTGAACTTTTGCTGTGTTAGTATCTTGGCTGTGGGGCCCCAATATTGTTTTTGTTTGCGCTTAATCTAACAGATCCAGTCATTATCAAATGGCGATTTATTACTTTTTACAGCAACATATCCAAATAAAGAATAACTGTGAGGATTGAAGATATCCTTTATTGTATTTAATCTTTTAATCTTTTCAATAGCTCTATCTTTTTTATTAAGTTTACTATTTGCTTTCTTAACGAATTTGTAAACCTAATCATTTATTGACCATAAGTTTATTTTGGATAAGTCAAAATATTAGTGATAATTCCACTAACCTCTATAAATTACTTTAAACTTACTCAATTGCTTGTTAAGCTTGAAACGACAATCTCGCATTACGGTTTTTATATTATCCTTGAGATTTCTTCTATTCTTCTTCGATGGCCAGCAAGTTAACGCATGGTTTGATTTAACTTCAAATCGCCAACCTAGGAAATCCAAACTTTCTGTGGATAGGAATAAATGAGTTTTGGCCTCTTTGACATTTAGATCTCTTTCTGTTAAAAAAGCATCTATTTTCCTTCTAAGTTCTACAGCATCTTCCTGATCTTCTAAAAAGAAGATCAGATCATCTGCATATCGAATACCCCGTTGGACTAGAGCTGATTTTTTTACGATGACTCTATCGTAAGTATTACTGAAATATTTCGCTGGTTGGTTCCTGTAATACAATATTGCATAATAAAGGAGATATAATACCTCCTTTGGGGTGTTCATTCTTCTGTACGAGCTCTTTCCTTTAATACACCTGCTTTTAATGCTGATCGGAAGATTTTATGCATTTCTATTGGCAAGTATATTAAACTCATGAGTTTTTCATGATTTATCTTATCAAAACATTTTTCAATATCTAATTCCAGAATACGTTTTTTATAATTAGTTTGTGATCAGCCTAGATTTATGAAAATATTTTTCTGAGCATCCTGTGCGGCTCTTCCAGGTCTTCCCCCCCCCAAGATCCTTTTGATGCATATGCTTCCTATACAGGTTCTAATAAATATTTCATAAGACATTGTACCACTCTATCTTTGATTGTCGGAATACCTAAAGGACGTTTTTCCACATTAGTTTTAGGTGTATATACTCTTTTTTACAATTTGATGTTTATGTTTTTTTAGATTTTTTAGATCTTCAAATAGTTCAAATCTTTCTTTTTCTTGTTCTTGAAGTTTAGATATACCATCAATTCCAGCTGTTACTTTCCCTCTATTAAGTTGTGTAACTTGTCTAATTGCTAAGAATTTAGCTGCTCGAGACTTAAAGAAAAGTCTTTGTAATTTTTTTACTAATTTATAATTCTCTTTTTGTTGCGCTTTATATATTTTATGTTGAAGACGAAAAACCTGTTTTCGAAATTTCTTTTAAGGTAAAGTTTTCCAGTCTTCAACACATTTCTGACGAGTTGTTTGCATAAGACTTTATCTCTTTTTTACAATATATTCTATAAACCTTCGGCGAAGTTAATCACCTTCCTACCCATATCAATTCATTTGGCTTTATGCTTAATTGAAGCCTATCTTATTTTCTTTCAATAAGGAGTTTTAATATTGTTTTGATTTGTTCCAATTATTTCTTTTTACTTCTTTAGACTATTACTAATTTGCCTACTCTCTACCCAGGACTGTAATTAATATTATAATGTCTTATACGAGTGATTTAAGAATCCTATTTATGAAATTGATGGTTAGATCACAACTAGTCTATTCAGACACTTTTTAAATAACTTAGCATTTGTTCGTCTTAGAAGTTTGCCAAGCACTACTTGAAAATTTCTAACTTATCTTTTTGGCACTGTGACTTCTCGGCTTTAACATGAATTGTTTTACCACAAAACTACAATCTATAGCCGTTACGGGCACTATCGGCAATTCTCCCGTCCCGAAGAGGGTTGGAATTCCACCAATGAATATATATTAGTTAATTTATAGGGAGTTCAATCCTATAAATCCTTAAGCTATTTTTAGTTTTAAGGTTATCAGAAACCTCCTTAAACGTTAGTTTTACTTAAGAACAAATCGCACTATAATGATAAATTAATTCACTTTGAGCAGTTCGAATTTCAGGACAGCGGTCTAATACTTCAACAATTTTTATTAGTGTATCATTTTATAATATATATTTATATATGATACCAGTTTTTAACCAAAAATATTACATATATGATATTTAGTTAATCAAATTTTTTTTTACTGATAAATTTTATAGGTAACAAATCTCATTTTATTTAATGATAATGCATTATTAGCTTGACACGTATTGGCTTACTAGAACGATAATATTATAGCTATAATAATAAAGAAAAAGCTTCACTATTTGTTAATAAACCATTTTATTTACATTTTTTGTTTTAAATGTAATTTATATTTTTAAAACTTTACTTGCATAAAAAAGGATTGTAACAATAAAAAACTTATAATTTAAAGCCTTATGCATACTAAAGATATGAAAACTTTATTAGTGATGTTTTCACAAAACAATAAAAGAAATCATCTAAAAGATTATATCTAAAATAAAATCTTTTGAAGCTTAATTATCATAAATTATAGACAATTTATAATATACTTCTATAAGAAATATTAATGAGTAAATGTCTTACTTGTTTTGGAAGAACTATCTTTTCAATTGCCAACCTAACTTCTTCCAATGCTTCAAGCTTATTGTCAGGTTCTTTAGCTAGCTTTTGCCACTCTACATCAAAAATAGAGACTTTTAGAGATAAAACGTAACGTATTATTTTTGATATTTCTATAAATGTAAAGTTTTTTAAAGTATAGGTTGAGTCGAGAGATCCATTTCATCTATATTACAAGTACATTATTACATAGAATAGAACTGAATATAATCAATAAACCATCATCTAATATACTTATCGAACTTATAGGATTCCCCTCTCTTTCAGATGTGTACGTGAAACTTTCACTTCATACGGCTCCTTGATTTATTAGGCTTTTGCCTTGCGCTTTTTTAACCCATGAATAGGTTGATATTGATGACACTCTCTGTGAAGAACCATTAGATTCTTATTTAAATTGTTTTGATAGTTTCCATCTTTATGATGAAGTTCAATGTGATCATCGATTACAAATTTAAAATTACAGGCACCGCATTTGAACTTTTGCTGTGTTAGTATCTTGTCTGTGGGGCCCTAATATTGTTTTTGTTTGCGCTTACTCCAATAGATCTAGTCATTATCAAATGATGATTTATTACTTTTGACAGCAACATATCCAAATAAAGAATAACTGTGAGCATTGAAGATGTCCTTTATTGTATTTAATCTTTTTATCTTTGCAATAGCTTTATCCTTTTTATTAAGTTTACTATTTGCTTTATTAGCGAATTTGTAAACCCAATCATTTATTGAGCATAAGTTTATTTTGGATAAGTCACAATATTCGTAATCATTCCACCAACCTCTATAAATTACTTTAACCTTACTCAATCGCTTGTTAAGCTTGAAACGACAATCTCGCATTACGGTTTTTATATTATCCTTGAGATTTCTTCTGTTCTTCTTCGATGGCCAGAAAGTTAACGCATAGTTTGCTTTAACTTCAAATCGCCAACCTAGGAAATTAAAACCTTTTGTGGATAGGATTAAATGAGTTTTTGCCTCTTTGACATTTAGACCTTTTTCTGCTAAAAAAGCATCTATTTTTCTTCTAAGTTCTATAGCATCTTCCTGATCTTCTAAAAAGAAGATCAGATCATCTGCATATCAAATACCCCGTTGGACTATAGCTCATTTTTTTACTAAGACTCTATTGTAAGTGTTACTGAAATATTTCGCTGGTTGGTTACAAATATCTTCAATACCATGCAATATTGCATAATAAAGGAGAGATAATACCTCCTTGGGGTGTTCCTTCTTCTGTACGAGTTCTTTCCTTTAATATAATGCACCTACTTTTAATGCTGATCGCAAGATTTTATGCATTTGTATTGGCAAGTGTATTAAACTCATGAGTTTTTCATGATTTATCTTATCAAAACATGTTTCGATATCTAATTCCAGAATACGTTTTGTATAATTAGTTTGTGGTCGGCCTAGATTTATGAAAATATTTTGCTGAGCATCCTGTGCGGCTCTTCCAGGTCTCCCCCAAGATCCTTTTAATGCATATGCTTCAGATACAGGTTCTAATAAATATTTCATAAGACATTGTCGCACTCTATCTTTGATTGTCGGAATACCTAAATGACGTTTTTCCCCATTAGTTTTAGGTATATATACTTTTTTTAAAAGTTGATGTTTATATTTTTTTAGATCTTCAAATAGTTCAAATCTTTCCCTTTCTTGAAGTTTAGATATACCATCAATTCCAGCTGTTACTTTCCCTCTAGTAAGTTGTGTAATTTGTCTAATTGCTAAGAATTCAGCTGCTCGAGACTTAAAGAAAAGTCTTTATAATTTTTTTACTAATTTATAATTCTCTTTTTGTTGCGCTTTATATATTCTATGTTGAAGACGAAAAACCTGTTTTCGAAATTTCTTTCAAGGTAAGGTTTTCAAGTCTTCAACATATTTCTGACGAGTTGTTTGCATAAGACTTTATCTCCTTCGTACAATATATTCTATAAACCTTTGGCGAAGTTAATCACCTTCCTACCCATATTAATTCATTTGGCTTTATGATGAATTGAAGCTTACCTTATTTTCTTTCAATAAGGAGTTTTAATATTGTTTTTATTTGTTCCAATTATTTCTTTTTACTTTTTTAGACTATTACTATTTTGCCTATTCTTTACCCAGGACTGTAATTAATAATATTATGTCTCATACGGGTGATTTAAGAATTCTACTTATGGAAATTGATGGATAGATCACAACTAGAAGCTTTAGACACTTTTTAAATAACTTAGCATTTGTTCGTCTTAGAAGGTTGCCAAGCACTACTTGAAAATTTCTAACTTATCTTTTTGGCACTGTGACTTCCCGGCTTGAACAGGAATTGTGTTACCATAAAATTACAATCTATAGCTGTTACGGGCACTATCGGCACTTCTCCCGTCCCGAGGAGGGTTGGAATTCCACCAACGAATATATATTAGTTAATTTATAGGGAGTTCAATTCTATAAATCCTTAAGCTATTTTTAGTTTTAAGGTTATCAGGAACCTTCTTAAACCTTAGTTTTACTTAAGAACAAATCGCACAATATTTAGCTTATGGATTCTAGCTATTTTTAATAAATTAATATTACTATAAAAGTTTGAATAAGAATTAATTAAAACATCTGCTTCATCTATCTTTTTCGTTAATTTTATGGGTAAATTAAATAAATGTATGATGTTCTGTATTTTAGATATTGCTACATATGAATATACCATCAAGAAAGATCTATTCTTATTTATTTTTCTTTTTATAGATGTCAAACTTTCATATTGAGGAAAATGAGCACTACTAAGTGAATTGGAGTTATTAAAATTTTCTTTTAATGATTTCCAATTATTTGTATTTAATATTTGAGTAGATATCTTTTTGCGCGTAATTAACCTGTATTAAGAAAAAATTAAGGCTATTTCTATATTTATAAATCTTGTATATCAAGTTATAGATTTAACAATATAATACTAAAAATTGTTTTCATATCCTTTATTTTTATACTTTAACAAATATCTTTACATAAAAATTAATTAAGAAAAACATTTTAATCAGATTTAGATTGTCTTTGGTTACAAACTTGATAAGCCTACTTTAAATTTTATACTATATTTTAAATATTAAAACTTAAATAATAAAATATACATATTTTATTTAGCATAAATCTTTTGAATTTATTAATGATAGAATATCTAGGTCTATCATCATAAAGATTTGTAACAATAAAGTCTTACTATCATTAGATGTTAAAGAACTAATAAAAGTTTTATGTTTTATATTTAAAATTCGTTTTTCTGTAGGAGAAGCTTCTCCTTCCAAAATTTTGTCGATAGCTAATTCAACATTTCTGTGCACTATATTAAAACTAAGTATCTATACTTGTAAGCAGGATATAAGTATAACAAAGTTATATATATCTATTTAACTTTATTTAGAATAAATAACCAAGAAGAATTCAACTAATATCTTGATTATATTGATGTAAAGTATAAGATTTTATTAAAGTATGAATTAATAAACAATTTTTATTACAAATCAGATGTTTTAAAATTTTAGAAACTAAGAAGATTATATTTCTAATTTTTAGCTTTATTAGTATCGTCAAAATTAAATCAATAAAATTTAAAAGAAGACATATCTCATAATAAGTTAATAGTATATTTTATTAAACATAAAAATGAATAGTTATGTCTTAATAAAAGTTATGAAAATTTTCATTATAATATTTATGCTATCAATATCTGAAGTCTTTCTATGATACATATAAATGATATTCTTAAATTAGTACGAAAAATGACATGTTAACTATAAATATTAAAACTCCTTCCTCTTCAAATTTCTATTTTGATAAATTGAAATAAAAAAAATAATTATTAATTTATATGTAAAAATCAACGCTAGCAAAGTTATTCTTATTTAGAGTTTAGAGAACTTTTTAAAATCTATAAGATGGAAAAGAAGGCTTATTATTAAGATTATTAATAAAGAACTGCACAAATTTTCTAATTCTTTTTTCTATTTATTGAATATACTCTTGGATATAAATTTAATTATTCTAAACTTTGATTTTATTATAGCTGCATGATAATTATAAAATTATTTAATATAAGCTAGTCTTATTTTTTATCAATTATTATATGTTTATCACACCCAAGTATATGTTAGAATAGAATCACCATTTTTAGAAATCTTGTTCAGACGATTATTCTCTCGATTAGATCCGTAAGTGAGACTTTTATCTCATACGTCTCCCAGGTTTATATATTTTTTAGGTGTTTATTCTAAAAGTTTAGGTTTATTTTTGATACCGATATTTTCTAGACAAATCTTATATTTCTTGATAGCTATACTTATGATTAATATAGTATAAGTGAGTATTATTAACTAATTTAAATTAAAGGATCTTTTCTATCAGCTTATAAATTATTTGAGGTTTGAATCGAAGTCAATTTAACGTATTCTTGTCAACAGAGACAATTAAATGTTTTTATAAAGCTATTTTATAATAACTTTGTAATATATCTATTAGATATAAGTTTCATCTTATTAATTTGATTATATTTTGTGAGATTTTTTGAATTATACCAATACTTAAATAAGAAACCGCCGAAGATTGATATTCTGGTATGAACTACGCAGTCATAGTTTTAAATATTATTTTGTATGATTTCTACACGAATTTAACTAATAGAAAAGAGACAATAAATACCGTTACTAGTTCTTAAAAAAATATTATTTTACATACTATCTTCTTTATTTTTCATATCCTATAAGCAGATATTATTTTGAATTTATTCATAAAGAAAACTTAATGTTAAAGAGCTAAATTGCTAAAAAATAATTGTTATCTTTTTTCACTTTTATTGCTATAATTTAAAGATTTTTCTTCCTATCTATTCTGACAAATTAGTTCTTTTACCAGATATGAATCAGTTGGCATTAAAGTTTGTCTAGTCATATTCATAACATCAATAAATTGTGTTACTGGACTAGATGTTCTCTAATTCTATTTAAGGTTTTGTATAGAGTACATAAATTTCTATCAGAAAAATTTAATCGACACCTGTATTGCCTATAATTTATAAAGTATTTTGAGATTCTTATAAATTCCATTTTTGTAAACCAAAATCTTATTGTTGATAAATTTCTTATATTTATTTTTTTCCTACTCGATAACACTATAGTGCAATCGATTTTTTGCTCTAAATGTTGATTTTGTTATTTTAAGAGTGATATATATTAATTTGATTTTGCCTAACATTTATTAAAGGTTATTGTAATGACGATAAAAAAAGAGCATTAGTAAGATATCAGTTATCATCACTTAGGTTTTATAAGCTTCTAAGTCCTTGTACATTTTATTGACCAATGCTCTTTTATTAACTTATTAAACAATTGCTCAGGGGTAAGTATTAAACATTTAGTTATAGCGTTAATTTATTTAGTATTAACGCCTCCTAGAAAATTAAAGTTGATAAAACTCTATATTTTTAAGTTTTATCTGAAACCTAAGAACAAATCATACCTATCATGTACTTCTATTGCTATTTCAAAAGTAGAAAAAGATTTACGTTCTAATATACTTTTCTGGGTACCTCGTTTCCGTGCTTCAATAAGCTAGATAAGCATATAGACTATTATTATAGTTATATAGTATTTAAAAGATTATTACTAAATATAAATATATTGTAAAATATTTAATTGATTTCATAATTAATATTGGTGGTAATTCATTTTACTTACTATAAAATAATATTAAAAGTTTTACTATATTATCTGTTATAAAACCTTTTTAATCATTTGATGTAGATAATAAGGCTTAAAAAATCAAAAAAAATTCCTTCTGATTAGTTCATAGACTACATATGGTTTTTTTATAATGTTTCATAATTTTAAATGAAACTGTTGAACTCGATTTAGTTTATTTACTATAAAAGAAGAAATAGCCATCTCAATTTTTAGCATATTTATTCATTTTGCCTCCCTAAAATTTTATAAAAATTTATATATTTTCACTAATATTCGCTTAACTAATTCCTAGTCTTGAATTTTTAAATTGAGAAATTGTTTATATCTTTTCATGTAGACTGAGAATAGAGCAACCTGTTCCGAAAAATTATGCTCTAGTTTTTGTCATAGTTGTACTCTCTCGCTTGGAGTCGTACTTAAGATTTTCATCTCATACGATTCTTAGGTTTACTTTTTAAAATTAATCAAATTAAAAATGAATCTAGTAATAGAGGATCTTTAATTAAAAAAGTTCAATTTTTTATAACTAACAATACGATTATCATTATTACCATTACCGACAGGAATAACTAACATTAGGCTATAATCAAAAAAATTTTTATATTTAAGTTGAAATGATAAAATTTAGTTATTGTTATAAAAAGAAGTTTTTACTTGCTCAAGGCATATATTCAGAGTATACTGTAATGGTTTATTGCACTTATGCCAACTATTTCGAAGCTTTTTATTTGTTGATGAATTTTTATGATACTAGTTTAATAATAGTGCATTGTTCTTAGGTATTTGCGAATTTCGATACAACAGAACTACTAAAACTTATGTTCATCGATAAAACTTGTTTATTCAAGACTCTAATATTCAGTGTAGCGTTTTATTTATAATTTGCATAATATATTGTTGTAAACCAGACTTTCATTTTTTAGGCCTTTTAGAGAATGGTCTCTCCTTCCTATTTGATAGTAGAATACTGTTAATTTATATAACTCATTTAATTAATAAGATTAAGATAAGATTAAGTAATTACTAGAATTTTTGTTTTGAATGTTTATTTTTTATTACCTTAGGCTTAATATAGATTGATTTATCTAATTCATTTTGTCTATGATTAATAAGTAGTTATTTTAATTCAGCAAAAGAATTGAGTATAAGTTTAATAATAGACATATTCCAGCAGTTCATAACGCAAGTTAGACATTTTTTGTGAATTACCTCATAGTAATTTCTAAATAGATAAATTCTATTGCTTTATTAAAGATACTTTTTGGTACTACCAACGTAACATCACTATTATGTAATCTGTAAAATAAAGTATATAGCAATAGATTATTTTAAGTTATAATCAATATTGTTGATCATTCTTAAAAGCTGTAAGACCTACTCTATGATTACTAGCCTCAATACTCATTTGTACTGAGATTTTTTCAAAATATAAGTAAATTAGACTCTGTATTTGCAAATTTTACCGTTTATTACTTAAGAACAAATCGTACTATGCTTGAATATTAATATTAGAATACTTATTTCGTCACCTAAAGTTACTGACTGTATCCCTCCTATAAGATCGGATAGAACAGGATTTTTCATTAAATTATTTAACTGATTGCCATGAACAGTTCCAACTAGTTGAACTCCTCTTTCTGCTATAGTCCTGTCTATTATAGATATTAATATATCTTAATTTTTTGAATTATATTTAAGATTTTAATTTTATACAACTCGTTACTTAGGAATGAGTATAATTTTTTTATAGATATCGATCATTATTATTTCATAAAATTTATTCAAATATACATATAAGTAAATGTTTTGTTCATGTAATGCGTTTCTATTTAGCTTTATTTTTTGTATTAAAATTCTAATGATTATATAATTTAATTATCTAGTACAACCTTACCGCTGCTAATGCTTCCAACTCAGTGCCTATTTCATCAATAATAATAACTTCTGGCATATGATTCTCTACTGCTTCAACCATAACTTGATGTTGCAATTCAGTTTTAGATACTTGCATTCGTCGAGCTTTACCTATATATTTGCCTTAAATATAAAGAATATTAGGCAAAAAACTCAATATAAGAAATTTAATTTGCTGAGCTTTTCATGCATTTATAATATATGCTGTCTATAGATAGAATATTCTACCTTCTATATGATATATTATAAGTTTTTATTTAAATTTTTTGATATGGAGTATTAGAGTTTACTTCTAGTAACTCGAAAGTATTCTTCTATTTATTTTTATAATTTACTTCTCATTCTTAGAAAAATTTTTGATGATAAAAAAACTCAAATTATAAAATCTTGTAATCTATTTTAGCCTTACGGGATGAGGTATATTTCCATCTCCAGCAATTTCGTTTGAAGTATCTATAATTATTACCCGTTTATTCATTTCATCAGCTAGTATCCTCGCAATTTCACGAATAATAGTAGTCTTTCCTACTCCAGGCTTTCCTAAAACAAGCATGGATTGGGATAACTCTAATAAATCTCTTATAGAACTAATTGTACCAATAATTGCTCGACCAACTCTACAAGTTAAAACTACAATTGGTAATACGCTGTTATTAACCATTATATTATGCAGAAAAAAAGTATTGTACTTATTCTGCATTAGAAAAATTAAAATAAATTAATTTTCATTAAGGTTTTAGAGACTAATATTATTATAAATTATTAATGAGGAAAAATTTCCTGATTATAAATTGTCATATATAAATTAAATGTATATTTATTATAGTTGAAAAAACTCAGTATTTGTTGAATGAAATACATGCTGATAAGATAAAAAAGAGTCATCTTCTAGATAATAAATAAATTAGTAAGTTCATCACTTTTATAGATAAGAAATATTTAGGCTTATTCTATAAGTTTGAAATTTGAAGTCTAGGCCATAATTATCTCAAATTTTATATAAAATTTATAAGGCTTGAATTTGGTAAAAATTCAATATTTTAATTAATATTGTATTGTTCTCATTCTTCTTAGATTCTAACAACCTTAACTTGAATTATAGTTAACTAAATAATTTATCTTGTAGAAGAAATCTCAAAATCTTAACTATTAATAAATTTTAATTTGATTAACTTTTTTAAAGTATTTAAGTTATGATAATTATTTTATCAACTATTATGCAATTGTTTCACTATAAAAATAACTTATATATTTTTTTATATATGCAATGAGTAAAAGAACATTGTTTATAAGTTAAACATTCATATCACACCCAATAATTTGTTCATTTCTATTTTTAATTGAACTAATTCGATGTAAAGTGGTTTTAATTGATAATATGCAAGTCGTTATATTATCTTAAATTTAAAGATATCTATTTAAGTTTGTCTGAAAAACATTTCTTTATTTATAATATATACTTATTTAATATTTCAATATGAAATCAAAATTAATAATTTTCAACAGATTTTAAACTCGAGACTATAAAATTAAATTATACATGCAGTAGAAACTAGTAAAATCATATGAATAACACTAACTTTTCATAATCAATAAAGAAGTCTATTTTTTTATTAAGTTTTATATGTATAATTAATATAGAAAACATTTCTTTATAATTTAATTCTTAGTAGTTAAGTATACAAATAATAAAAATTTTTTCTTTAGTTTTTTCCAAAACATTATGTAAATTTTAAAAACAGTTGCAAGTACTGAATTTATACATTTTCTATTTATTTAGATATAATATATTAGTAAAAACATACTTGTTCTATACCTGCACGATTATCATTGCTAAAATTTCCTACTCGTTTAATACAATAAAATAAATCATAATAGGAAATTATTCTAGTAGTTAAGTATTCTGTTTTGGTAGAAAATCTTGCTTCTGGTCTTCGTCCTAGATCGATAATTATTTCGACTAAATCAGATAAGTCTGGATGATTTTCTAGCTTTTGTCGAATAAAATTAGGTAGAATTTTTAAAATTTTATCTACATCATTAGCTATGATCATAAGTATTAGTTATAAATTAATAAAAAGTATTATATAATGATTTATTAAAAAGAGATCTTTTTATAAAGAAATATTGTTATTCTATATATTATGACAGAAATTTTCTATATTGGTCAAAAAGTTAAATTTTATAGATTATTTTATGATACGCCTTATGAACTAGAGTTTTACTTTGGTAAAATAGGTATAATCAAAGGTTGGCGCTATGTTATGAAATCTATTATGCCGATACCCATTGTTGAATTCTCTGCTCATACAAGAATTTGGTTATTCTATTATGAATTGAAGATATTAGATTAGTGAAAGATATCTATTATTTTTTATATATTAATAAAAAAAAGATATATAGTGATAAAATATGTGTTAGAAACAATGTTTATAATATATGAATATGAGAAACAGATCTTCTATTCATTGTATTATATTAGTTTATTAGTTTAGAAACGATACAGAACAATCCGCAAAAATAAAGCGTAACAATTTATATCTAAATCTCGATTTTTTTGTTTAAGTATTGTCAATTATCTACTAAATTAAAGGTTAAGAGCTTCGGCCACTTGATTAGCTTCAGTCTCAATTTACTACGTTATGTGAGAATTTATAGTCACCTTAGAATGCTTTACTAGTTCTGAGCTCTATGTATGATCATCAAAAACCTTTGAGGGGTCAAAGAGATGTGGTAATCATTCAACCTTAAATAAGATTATCGAAGAGAACCTACTTTAGAGTTTCTCTCTTAACAATTATATTTTTATGTTAAAGCAGATATAATATAATGGCTTAACCTAAATGTGAAAGCTTTAATTCCAACTTATCCAGTTCAGTTATAGTACAGAAATTATTGAAAAAATTGGCTAGAATAAAACCACTGGAACTATTTAATTCTCAGTTAACCTATCAAGCCAGAAATTATACTCAGCTTTTAGTGTTAAGAGTTTGCTAGTTATTTGAATATAGGATTGATTGTAGTTTGACCTAAAAAATAACTATATTCTATTGAATTGAAATTAATTCAACAGATATCTTCTCGATTATAAGGTCGTCGTAAGAATAGATCTATAGAAAAGTTTTATGATGTAAAAGACTTTAATATTTGAACCAATTAATCAGTGAAAGCTAATGAGTTAAGTTGTGGATGAAAAATAAGTTTAAAAACCTTAATAGTAAAAATGGATTCTGTAAAATTAATCCATTCACTTTTAAAACTAATATTAAATATCCTGCAAACAATTTCTAATATTTTAACACCTTCATATTTCCATTTATATCTTCACTATATATCACTATATATATTTTCGGAATCGTTGTAATCACGGTCGAACAATGGAATCATTATTTTAATAATTTCCAATATTTTAAAATCGTAGCTAAATCCATTGAACGCTACTATAGGACCACCAAACAAATGATTTTTATATTTTTTATATGATATAGTGATCAATTTATTTGTAATGTCATTTCTCAAATCATTAAATACTTACAACACACTAAATCTTTATTATTCAATATGAATGATTTATAAAATAAATTATCAAATTGTTTTTTTGATGTAATCTCAAAATAATTTGGCAAAATTTTAAAGTCTAAAAAAACAGGCAAGTTTGTGCTAACAGTATTATTTTTCATAACGTGATTAATTTAAAGTTTTTATTATGTTATGCCATTCAACCCTAAACAATTAATCCTATTTTAAACGAGCGAAAGCGGTTTAATTTATATAAGTGGACTCGAAAAAAACAACAGCGTAATTAGATAATTTAATCATTACTACAACGTAAATTATTGAATCTGATTTTAAATCCCGTTATTAGATAATCAAACTCTCACCAATTTAAAAAAATATACAATGTCGCTAATTAACTACATTATTCTTTTTTATTATTATATAATAATATAAATATAATATATAATAATATAAAAGAATAAATTTAAACATTATTACCAATACCTATTGTTTTCTGGAATTCTTCCAACTTTATAATGCTCGTAATTACATATACTAAAGTTTGCGCATAATTAAGTCTTATTGATCGTCTTAAAAATATATCATTACTAATTTTTTTTATATTCTTTTTAAACTCATGAAGTTTATAATCTTTCATTGGAACGAGGATACGCTTACGCTTGTTAAATTCTCGCTCAACTGGAAATTCATGATTGTTCAAATAAGGGTAATGTTTCTTATCTGGATATAATTTTACAAAACGATTGATTCCCCAAATAATTCCCAAACGTAAAGTCCCCTTAGTCTCTGGATTATCGGACACAAATAAACGGAATTGATATATATAATAACGTAGAATCCACTGAATTATGAACTTGTAAATCAACTTGGATATTCGCGATATTGCCTGAAATATTAACAACGTGCTTACCTAAGCCCGACTCACTGTTTATAAATTTTGAAGCATTTGCTTTGAAGCGCGAAATATCTTGAATTTTTATATCGTTCATGATTCTTCGTTTTTAAAAATATAAGTATCTATACCGTTCCAAAATTGTCGTATACAAATATCATGAGAAAACTTATTATAATAAAAATCTAAAGTTTCCTCTTCTTTAATGATATATTTAATATTTTGTGGGATATAATTGTCCATAAATAATGATAAACGTGGGTAATTTTGTTCTACATATTCTTTAAAAACAATCCACTACTTTTTATTTCTACGTAATTTATTTAAAACAACAAATCCTGATACATTCAAGTCATCACAAATAAAATTTACACATTTTGTAGTAAACAACTTCAACGGATCATAGCTAATAGGTACTAATATAAGCTAATTTTTATCGTTACAACATAATATTTCTTTCGAACTATAATCAGCTCTAAGATCTACAATCTAGATATATTTAGGATTTAATTTTTTAGGGTTGAGGCTATCTGTAACTTTCATAGATTTTGTAAAAGATGAATTTTTTATAAGGTTTAGTAACCACGTTAGGTTGCTTTGTAAATCTAGATAATATACAATAATTGGTTTATTAAGATACTATTTCCTTAAGTATATAACAACGAGAAACATAATAAATGTTTTACTAACACCTCCTTTAGTTGTAAATGCTGTAATTAATTTAATCATTATACCTTATATTACAAATAACAATCGTTTAATAGTATGTGAAAAATCAATATAAAATGATACCTTAACATAAAAGGTTTTAAATTAGATGATCTATTAAAAAATTTTTGTTTAATCATTAAATATAACGGTTATTAAATATAATCATTCGAATAATAATAAATACCCTTATAAAAAACATAAACTTTAAAAACTGATCACATATTTTTATAATTTATAAAATAAAACAATTTAAAATTTACAAATATATATATACTCTTGTAAGAAGTTGCCGGAAAAAGCGCTATTTTCCATTATATATAATAGAAAATAGCACTTTTTCCGGCAACTTCTTATTTTAATGTATGAGCGTTAACCATAGAAACTAATTACATATTATAAATAAATGTTTTAGAGTAGATTAATATCATAAGCATTTTCACTATTTGTTTGCTTAAGCTTGAATAATAACATTTTTAAATTATATGACTAAAACGTGTCAAATCATTGTAAATATATATTTTCATATCATTATCTGACCATTAAATTAATTATTTCATTTATTTGAAAGGTTATAAATAAATTATAATTATTTTATTTATATATAATCTTATATATTTTATTAAAAAGAATGTTAAAAATATTTAATTAGTTATATTATATAATAAAAAAAAATCTACTATTTATGTTAATAGAACGTGTTTTTAAATGTATAGCATAACTACTTCTTTTTATTTATTCTTGTTAAAATATATTCATGATTATTGATTTTAATTACTTTACCGATCAAACCATCTTTTAAATCCATGGGTTTGACACTTCCATTAACTGGAAATTTAAACGTCATGGATTGATTTTTATCAGCTGTTTCACTGTAAACATATACAAAATAACTACTTGTTAGTAAAACAAGACCTTTTTTACTTGTTTTACTTGAGGTTTGACAGGTCCCAGCCGTATACTTGTCGTTAAAATCACTGTTATTAAGATCAAACCATCCTAAGGCTTCTACAATATCATCTTGAAAATGATTTGCTGAAACTCTTATCGAAGCACTTGTTTCACCTACTACAATACCACTAACTTTTTTCTTTGTCATATAATTTTAAAGCTCTTCTATATACTTTATGTTATGCACGATAAACACCAACTATTTCTTTTAAATCAGGTATTTAAATTTTTGCTCTTTTTAAAACAACCTCTTCTTTCTACCTAAAACTTACAGTATTTAAACCTATATCACTAAGTTTTTGTGTTCTTTTTTTACGATCTCCAAAAGCGGAAAAAGATACAGAAGAAAAAAATAAACAGCTAAAAAAACTATTCGAACACAAAGAAATTTTTATCAACCTGGAGATTTAGTGAAATATCAATCTCAGATTTATAGAGTAACAGGAAGTCAAAATCAGGGTTTTAATATAGTTTTAGAAATACGTACATCTATATCAGTAAAAAAAATATCTATTTATCTAAAAAAGAACTTAATTATGAAAGATCACTACAATTCACATTAAAAATACTTATTATTAGCTCATATTACATTTGTGCTAAAAGCTTATAAATTCAATTAGGTAATGAAATCACAAACATTAGTTCGACCATATCCTATGATGAAAAAATTCTAATGATAGACACAGGATTAGAAAAGACCATCCTCATCTTTTAATAAGCTATCCGTAGATAATAGCTTTAGTTGACATTATAAAAAACTTTAAGATGACATCAATCTACAAAAATATTTTTGTATGATGAATATTTTGTATATTCCATATGATAATGTTAGTGGATAGCCTATCAAACATCATATAGACAATTGGGTTTGAACAATTAGCTTGGTTGAATCGAGAGATTCATTTCATCTATACCACAAGTATATTATTACATAGAATAGAACTAAACATAATCAAAAAAACATAATCTAATATACTTATCGGACTTATAGGATTTCCCTCTCTTTCAGATCTGTACGTGAAACTTTCACTTCATACGGCTCCCTGATTTATTAGGCTTTTGCTTTGCGCTTTTTTAACCCATGAATAGGTTGATCTTGATGACACTCTCTGTGAAGAACCATTAGATTCTTATTTAGATTGTTTTGATGGTTTCCATCTTTATAATGAAGTTCAATGTGATCATCGATTACAAATTTCAAATTACAGGCACCACATTTGAACTTTTGCTGTGTTAGTAGCTTGGCTGTGGGGCCCCAATATTGTTTTTGTTTGCGCTTACTCCAATAGATCCAGTCATTATCAAATGGCGAGTTATTAATTTTTACAGCAACATATCCAAATAAAGAATAACTGTGAGAATTGAAGATATCCTTGATTCTATTTAATCTTTTTATCTTTGCAATAGCTCTATCCTTTTTATTAAGTTTACTATTTGCTTTCTTAACGAATTTTTAAACCCAATCATTCATTGACCATAAGTTTATTTTGGATAAGTCACAATATTTGTGATAATTCCACCAACCTCTATAAATTACTTTAACCTTACTCAATCGCTTGTTAAGCTTGAAACGACAATCTCGCATTACGGTTTTTATATTATCCTTGAGATTTCTTCTATTCTTCTTCGATGGCCAGCAAGTTAACGCATGGTTTGCTTTAACTTCAAATCGCCAACCTAGGAAATCAAAACCTTCTCTGGATAGCACTAAATGAGTTTTTGCCTCTTTGACATTTAGACCTCTTTCTGCTAAAAACGCATCTATTTTCCTTCTAAGTTCTACAGCATCTTCCTGATTTTCTAAAAAGAAGATCAGATCATCTGCATATCGAATACCCTGTTGAACTATAGCTGATTTGTTTACTATGACTCTATTATAAGTATTGCAGAAATATTTCGCTGGTTGGTTCCAAATATCTTCAATGCCATGCAATGCAATATTGCATAATAAAGGAGATATTATACCTTCTTGGGGTGTTCCTTCTTCTGTACGAGCTTTTTCTTTTAATACACCTACTTCTAATACTGATCGCAAGATTTTATGTATTTGTATTGGTAAGTGTATTAAAGTCATGAGTTTTTCATGATTTATCTTATCAAAATATTTTTCGATATCTAATTCCAGAATACGTTTTTTATAATTAGTTTGCCGTCGGCCTAGGTTTATGAAAATATTTTGCTGAGCATCCTGTGCGGCTCTTACAGGTCTAAACCCCAAGATCCTTTTGATGCATATGCTTCATATGCAGGTTCTAATAAATATTTCAGAAGATATTGTACCACTCTATCTTTGATTGTTGGAATACCTAAAGGACGTTTTTCCCCATTAGTTTTAGGTATATATACTCTTTTTAAAGGTTGATGTTTATATTTTTTTAGATTTTTTAGATCTTCAAATAGTTCAAATCTTTCCCTTTCTTGAAGTTTAGATATACCATCAATTCCAGCTGTTACTTTCCCTCTATTAAGTTGTGTAACTTGTCTAATTGCTAAGAATTTAGCTGCTCGAGACTTAAAGAAAAGTCTTTGTAATTTTTTTACTAATTTAGAATTCTCCTTTTGTTGCGCTTTATATATTCTATGTTGAAGACGAAAAACCTGTTTTCGAAATTTCTTCCAAGGTAAGGTTTTCCAGGCTTCAACGCATTTCTGACGAGTTGGTTGCATAAGACTGTATCTCCTTTGTACAAATTATATAAACCTTCGGCGAAGTTAATCACCTTCCTACCCATATTAATTCATTTGGCTTTATGATTAGTTGAAGCCATTTTCTGTCAATAAGGAGTTTTCATATTGTTTTTATTTGTTCCAATTATTTCTTATTACTTCTTTAGACTATTACTAATTTGCGTACTCTCTACCCAGTATTGTAATTAATATTATAATGTCTCATACGGGTGATTTAAGAATCCTATTTATGAAATTGATGGTTAGATCACAACTAGTAACATTAGACACTTTTTAAATAACTTAGCATTTGTTCGTCTTAGAAGTTTGCCAAGCACTATTTGAAAATTTCTAACTTATCTTTGTGGCACTGTGACTTCCCGGCTTTAACATGAATTGTGTTACCACAAAACGACAATCTATAGCTGTTACGGGCACTATAGGCAATTCTCCCGTTCCGATGAGGGTTCGAATTCCACCAACGAATATATATTAGTTAATTTATAGGGAGTTCAATCCTATAAATCCTTAAGCTATTTTTAGTTTTAAGGTTATAAGGAACTTTCTTAAACATTAGTTTTACTTAAGAACAAATCTCACTATAATATGTTACTAATTATTACAAAATCAGTATTTTATACCATAATTTAGTTAGAACATTATATAATACTAGATAAGCTTAGATATTTCTTCTAAACGAACTTATTAGATTTTTATTTGGAGTCATCCAATATGACATTAATAAAGGAGAATTTTATGGTTACTAATGCGAGTAGTGGTAGTCCGGCTGTAAACCCACAATTATATAGAACAGTATCTATTTCTACAATTTTACAGGCTGAAAAACAGGACAGATTTTTACAATTAGGTGAACTAAATCAACTAACAACTTTTTTAAATTCTGGCTCTAAACGATTAGATATTGCTAGCGTTATCGCTCAAAATGCTAATTTAATTGTTGCAAAAGCTGCAGATAGAATATTTGTAGGAGGTTCTTCTATTTCATACTTAGAACGTCCACAAGCTGCAGTTACTATCTCAGAAGAAGAACAAACCCAATCAAAACAGACAAAAGAGCTAACTGGAAATGTTCAAGTTAATCTTTTAGATAACTTAAAATCTCTCTTCAGTTCAGGAGAATCTGCACCTACAGGTTTTAAACCTATTAATGTGGTTAGATATGGTCCTAATAGAATGAAAAAATCTTTAAGAGATTTAGATTGGTTCTTAAGATATTTAACTTATGCAATTGTTGCTGGAGATCCGAATATCTTATCTGTTAATATTCAAGGACTAAGAGAACTAATTGAAAATGCATGTTCTAGTGCAGCTACGTTAGTGGCTTTGAAAGAAATGAAAAGAACAGCTTTATCGATTTTTGTTGAAGATGCAGAATCTCGAGAAATAGTAAACAATTATTTCAATGTTATTCTTTCAGGGTTTACTTCTCCTGGTTTAACAGATCAACTAAGAAAAAGAGCTTCTTTAGATGTTCAAGGTTTACGTTTACCTCGTGTTTATTCACAGGCAGGTGTACCTGTACAAAAGTTCGTGATGAAGCCTGGCTTATCCGCTGTAGAAAAAGTAGATGTAATCAAAGCTTGTTATAGACAGGTATTTGAGAGAGATATTTCTAAAGCATATAGCTTGTCCATTTCTAACTTAGAATCACAGTTAAAGATAGGTCAAATTTCTACTAAAGAATTCATTAGAGCTTTAGGTAAGTCAGAACTATATAGAAAAGAATTTTATGAACCGTTTGTAAACAGTAGAGTTGTAGAGTTAGGATGCCGTCATTTCTTGGGTAGAGGCTTAAGTTCCTTAGAAGAATTTCAAAAATACTTCTCCATTCTATCTAGTAAAGGCTTGTCTGGCTTAGTAGACAGTTTTATTAATTCAAATGAATACTCTGATTATTTTGGTGAAGAAACAGTTCCATACCTTAGAGGTTTTGGAGTAGAAGCACAAGAGTGTAGAAATTGGGGAGTACAAATTAAATTATTTAACTATAGTGCCCCGTTTAAGAAAACTCCTCAATTTATAACTCTATTCAGCGACTATAAAGATACTTTACCTGATCAACATCCATATGGAAAAGGTAATGATCCTTTAGAAATTCAGTTCGGTGCTATTTTTCCAAGTAATACAAAAAATAGTTATAGCAGGCCAGCTCCATTTGGTAAAGATTCTAGACGGATTCTAGTTAGGAAAGGTCCTGGAATTTACAACCAATTAAGTAATCCTGCAGCACGTGCTACTACAACTGGTTTATCAGGAATTAAAATATTTGATAGTTCTTCTAAAGATATTTCAAAAAGTAGTGTTCTTAAAGCAGTTTATTTAAGAGTTTTTGGTAGATTGATATATGAAAAGGAAAAAGCTAACTTTGCAGATTTAGAAGACAAGTTTTTAAGTGGTAATGTTTCTGTTAAGGAATTAATTCGACAATTGTCTAAATCAGATATTTTTAGATCATTATACTGGAATCCTTTATATATTTGTAAGGCAATAGAATATATTCACAATAGATTACTAGGAAGACCAACATATGGTAGACGAGAAATCAATAAATATTTTAATATTGCTTATAAAGAAGGATATTATAAAGTTATTGATTCGATAATTGATAGTAGAGAATATTCAGAAGTATTTAATGATCAAATAGTTCCTTATGAAAGATATAATACACCAGCAGGCGTATCATTAAGATCATTGAGGTTAAGTACCATAGATCAAAAATTTGCAAAACTGCCTTCTTCTGATTCAGCTAAGTTCCTTAGTCTAGGCAAAGCAAAAGAACTAGTAGGTGATAGTATTTTTGACAAAATCAAACAAGGTGTTACTTCTCGAAGAGATCAAAAAGTAGTATTTAAATTAAATAATACTCAAGACTCTAAAAATATCAATCAGGTATTACAAGCAACATATAGGCAATTATTTGAAAGAGATATTAATACTTTCAGTATAGGTAATGAATTAATCAAAATCGAAAAAGAGTTCAAACAAGGAAACTTATCGGTGAAAGAATTAGTTGCTCAATTAGGTTGTTCAGAATTATACTCTAAGGAATTTTATCAGCCTTATCCGAATACTAAAGTAATAGAATTAGGGACTAAACACTTCTTAGGTCGAGCGCCTAATAATCAAGCAGAAATTAGATATTATAATCAAATCTTAGCTTCTAAAGGTATTAAGTCTTTTATTGAGACTCTTGTAAACTCGAAAGAGTATAATAGTATTTTTGCAGAAAATAGTGTTCCTTATAGAAGATTCCCTACTTTACCAGCTGCTAACTTCCCTAATACAGAAAAACTATTTGATCAACTAACCAAACAAAATCCGGATATTGTTGTTCCTAGTTTTAAAGCTATTACACGAAGTTAAGAATATTTCATACCCAAATAAATTTATTTTTGCCATAGGTATCTAAAAAATTTTTTTTATTTAGATACAATAGTCTAATTACTCAGTTTATTTATCAAATATATTGTTTTGTTGCAGTGTATTTTTGATAATCAAAATAAATTAATATTTATTCTACTTTTTATATATTGTTCTATTAGTATTTCATCACTTATATTTTAGGAAATAATTTCTCATGTTTACATTAAAAATCTTTGTCTATACTACAGTTATATTTTTTGTATCATTGTTTGTTTTTGGATTTCTTTCGAATGATCCTTCCAGAAATCCTAACCGTAAAGATTTAGAATAAATCAAGTTTATTGATTATAGGTACATTTTTTATATGAATAAAGACAAAAAGATTCTTTTGATTCAAAAAATCAAAAGAATCTTTTTGTCTTTATTCGTATAAGGCAGTGCCCAATCTAGTAGAAATTAAAATTGTTCTTTAGCAGAATAATTTTGTCAAAATAAAACTAAGTATACAATCTTGATGTTACAGAGCTTAAATGGAGATAATATTCTTATTAAGTATTAAAAAAATAAATGAAATAAAAGTATCTATATTGAATTATATTGATACAAAGAAAAGGAAAACTGCGATGAATATTCTTGAGATAGTCTTGATTAAGTAGTTATAAAGAAGAGTTAAAAATATTTTTTATTAAATAAACAATTAAATATTATAAAATTATTAGGTTGAATCGAGAGATCCATTTCATCTATAGCACAAGTATATTATTACATAGAATAGAACTAAATATAATCAATAAACCATAATCTAATATACTTATTGGACTTATAGGATTTCCCTCTCTCTCAGATCTGTACGTGAAACTTTCACTTCATACGGCTCCCTGATTTATTAGGCTTTTGCCTTGCGCTTTTTTAACCCATGAATAGGTTGATATTGATGACATTCTTTGTGAAGAACCATTAGATTCTTATTTAGATTGTTTTGATGGTTTCCATCTTTATGATGAAGTTCAATGTGATCATCGATTACAAATTACAAGCACCACATTTGAACTTTTGCTGTGTTAATATCTTGGCTGTGGGGCCTCAATATTGTTTTTGTTTGCGCTTACTCCAATAGATCCAGTCATTATCAAATGGCGATTTATTACTTTTTACAGTAACATATTCAAATAAAGAATAACTGTGAGCATTGAAGATATCCTTGATTGTATTTAATCTTTTTATCTTTGCAATAACTCTATCCTTTTTATTAAGTTTACTATTTGCTTTCTTAACGAATTTGTAAACCCAATCATTTATTGACCATAAGTTTATTTTGGATAAGTCACAATATTTGTGATAATTCCACCAACCTCTATAAATTACTTTAACCTTACTCAATCGCTTGTTAAGCTTGAAACGACAATCTCGCATTACGGTTTTTATATTATCCTTGAGATTTCTTCTATTTTTCTTCGATGGCCAGCAAGTTAACGCATGGTTTGCTTTAACTTCAAATCGCCAACCTAGGAAATCAAAACCTTCTGTGGATAGCACTAAATGAGTTTTTGCCTCTTTGACATTTAGACCTCTTTCTGCTAAAAATGCATCTATTTTCCTTCTAAGTTCTACAGCATCTTCCTGATCTTCTAAAAAGAAGATTAGATCATTTGCATATCAAATACCCCGTTGGACTATAGCTGATTTGTTTACTCTGACTCTATTGTAAGTATTGCTGAAATATTTCGCTGGTTGGTTCCAAATATCTTCAATGCCATGTAATGCAATATTGCATAATAAAGGAGATATAATACCTCCTTAGGGTGTTCCTTCTTCTGTACGAGCTCTTTCCTTTCATACACCTACTTTTAATACTGATCGCAAGATTTTATGCATTTGTTTTGGCAAGTGTATTAAACTCATGAGTTTTTCATGATTTATCTTATCAAAACATTTTTCGATATCTAATTCCAGCATACGTTTTTTATAATTAGTTTGTGGTCGGCCTAGATTTATGAAAATATTTTGCTGAGCATCCTGTGCGGCTCTTCCAAGTCTCCCCCCCCTCAAGATCCTTTTGAAGCATATGCTTCAAATACAGATTCTAATAAATATTTCATAAGACATTGTACCACTCTATCTTTGATTGTTGGAATACCTAAAGGACGTTTTTCTCCATTAGCTTTAGTTATATATACTCTTTTTAAAGGTTGATGTTTATATTTTTTTAGATTTTTTATATCTTCAAATAGTTCAAATCTTTCCCTTTCTTGAAGTTTAGATATACTATCAATTCCAGCTGTTACTTTCCCTCTATTAAGTTGTGTAACTTGTCTAATTGCTAAGAATTTAGCTGCTCGAGACTTAAAGAAAAGTCTTTGTAATTTTTTTACTCACTTATAATTCTCCTTTTGTTGCGCTTTATCTATTCTATGTTGAAGACGAAAAACCTGTTTTCGAAATTTCTTCCAAGGTAAGGTTTTCCAGGCTTCAACGCATTTCTGACGAGTTGGTTGCAAAAGACTGTATCTTCTTTGTACAATATATTCTATAAACCTTCGGCGAAGTTAATCACCTTCCTATCCATAGTAATTCATTTGGCTTTATTATTAGTTGAAGCCTACCTTATTTTCTTTGAATAAGGAGTTTGCATATTGTTTTTATTTGTTCCAATTATTTCTTCTTACTTCTTTAGACTATTACTATTTTGCCTATTTTTTACCCAGGACTGTAATTAATCAGATAATGTCCTATACGGGTGATTTAAGAATCCTATTTATGAAATTGATGGTTAGGTTAGATCACAACGAGTATCTTTAGACACTTTTTAAATAACTTAGCGTTTGTTCGTCTTAGAAGGTTGCCAAGCACTACTTGAAAATTTCTAACTTATCTTTTTGGCACTTCTCCCGTCCCGAGGAGGGTTGGAATTCCACCAACGAATATATATTAGTTAATTTATAGGGAGTTCAATCCTATAAATCCTTAAGCTATTTTTAGTTTTAAGATTATAAGGAACTTTCTTAAACATTAGTTTTACTTAAGAACAAATCGCACTAACTGTAGATACCACTAATTATTCTCTACGTCAACGTTTAATAGCGTTACTAATATCACCAATAAAAATAAATTGTTTATATTATCGTGCAATGGCCAAAACTCCAGAAACTAAACCGATTATTAAAGCTACAAAAATTTGATAACAATAAATTATATTTTGTTTTACACAATAAAAAAAGAGTTTTCTTTATATAGCGTTTTATTTATTTAAATGAATGAAATAAACTTCTTTTTATCCTTTTATTACATGTATTTTTCTTATAAAAAAACTTAAACTAGATATTAGTTTAAAATTTGTTGAAAATAATTGAAAGTAGAATATTAAAGTTATTTTTTATATAATAGATAATTAAATAAATCTATGTCAGTTAATTATCTAATGTTTGATTTACTAAATTAAAGAACATCTAAAAACCTGTAATGCAAAAATCAAAAAAATAAAACTGCTAAAACTAAATAAATAAAGCTACAAGATTTTTTAAAAATTAATATACAATAGATCTAAAAAGTTTTTCTTATTTATTATTAGAGTTTTAGTAATAGTTTATTACCTATAATTTGAAATTTTTTTAGTAATAATAGAGTATGAGTTGAGAATAGTGAAATCCGTTCGAGATAATTAAATAACAATTTCACTTATAACGGTTCTCTTTCTGTCAGATTTATACGTTAAATTTTCATCTAGTATAGCTCAGAGGTTTACTGTTATTTTTTTTCGCTTAATTGACACTATAGTTTAATTTATCTTTTTTTATTTCTAAGCTATGCTATATATAATTTTTAGTTTTTTATTCTTCACAGTAGCAGTCTACTACAAAACTATTCATTAATTTGGTTTAATCATTATATTGATATCTACCCTTTTGCTAGTTTTATTAAATTATTTAATGATGATAAAAAACTTTATAATATATACTAAAGTTAAAAGAAATTATATTCATTAAGATATGATCTATTAATAATAAAAAATATTTTTGTAAACTAATGACTTCATTGTTAAAAGTTTTTTTGAGAGAATAACTCTTCTTCCTATCCATACGTACTATTTCGTGTATTAACTGATGATATTGTTTACTCAGCTTTAGAGCGAAGAGAGGATGTTTTTGTATCGAATGCTACTTTTTTGTTACTTTGGGTGAAACAATAATCTCTATATGTTTAATCCTTATTATCTACCATAAATTTAGATATATTTCAATGTGTAATTATAAATGTATACAATTTATAAATGGTTCAACAATCTTTTCTTATATAAATTTGAAGATTCGTATTAGCTAAACACTTCGTGTGGATTTCCCATAGTAAAGTATAAAGATGAATATTGAAGTTTAGTATTTATATTTTTTGCTGAATATTATTAGAATGCAATTTTATTTATTATGATATTAAATGCCTCTCTCAATACGATATTAGATATTATAGAAATATCCTTTACTCTTAAAAATTATATAATTACTTAATATTAACAACTTCATTCAACATTCAATTCTACTATAATTTATTTTAAATTTAAGTATTTTAAGATGTTATTACTAAAAACATTTTATTTTAAAGTTTTCTAATTATACCTAATGACAAATCGCACAATTGAATTCTAAAAAGATATTAGAATCAAAACAATCTCTATTTGTTCTAAAGATCATATTTGATAATGATTTATTATCTATAGTCAATATAATACTCTCTACTTTAGAACTATAAGCGTTACTTTCATTACATATAGTTCACAGGCTTACTGGTATTTCCTAGATTTTTTCCTTACTCATGTGATATTGTAGTTATTACTTTGATAAATTAATATTAAACCCAATTTTTTTCAATTAAGAAAACCATAAATTTTTTTGTAATTTGTGAGTTAAGTTTAATTATATTTTATTTATTTATATGAAATCAACAATATCTTATTATATGTTTTATAGGCTTTAATTTATTTTAAGAAGGGGATATTAAGAAAGATGTTTGATAAAAATATCTTTTGTAAACCAGTTTAAGTATAATAACTTATTTTGTTTAGTAAAGTTAATTACTTCTCAAGATAATCTTTATATAAAGCTAATATATTATTTTTAGACTCTATCTCAATTATAATATGTAATTGCGAAATTATTTTTTTGTTCCCAATATTTTGTAATTATTACTTTAGACTCTATCCTTTTGCCCATTAGATTATCTGAATTCTTTTAATTGAATTAGATAATTTTGAAAAGTGTTTTTTAATTTAATAGGATATCAGTATTCTATAGATTTATAATTTGGACGTTTAAATTAATAGCCATTATAATTTAATAATATGTTTTGTTGTAACTATAATTTATACTTTTTTAACTATAGCGTCTACGTGTTTATGCAATTATTAAGTAATATGAAATGTTATTTTGATTAATTTTTGCAAAGGTATAATGATCATATTGATAACTATAAAGTTGTAAAGGTTCAGCGTTTAAAATTTTACCTTTGGTTATAATATTACTAGGTATTTAAACTATTTCTTTGTTACAATTTTGAGTCTAGAACAAATCACACATAATTTATTGATTAAATTATTTGACAATCAGTTTTATTCCTCAAGAAAATTAATTAAAAATTAGTCTATAAATTTATTTTTTTACTTAGTTAAGATTGTACATAATCTATATTAAATTTGTTTTTCCTATAATCAATAGAATGATTTCATATTTAATAAAAAAATCAGACAAATTTAAATATTAATAAATTTCATAAGAATTACTAATAACTAATTCTAAGTTATTATTGAAGTAATGTCATCTTTCTAGATAATAGAATATAAAAAAGTGATATTTTTTAATTTTTTATATGCTGATTAAGCCTGATAGATTAGATAGTAAAATCTATGAGCATTTAAATGGCACTTAAATCATTATGATATTTGTAATTAATCGTTATGGTCGTGTACTATTTCTAGTTTCATAATAGACTAAAACTCAAAAAACTTACTAGTTTAACTAAATAAGATCTTCCGCTTTCATCTATATTATTAAGTTAAGTTTACATAATACGCGCTAATTTAGAACTATACATCAGATTTTAACCTTATATAGCTCTCAGGTTTACTGAAATTTGGATACTTGAGATTTCCGGTTGAATCGAGAGATCCATTTCATCTATAGCACAAGTATATTATTACATAGAATAGAACTAAATATAATCAATAAACCATAATCTAATATACTTATCGGACTTATAGGATTTCTCTCTCTTTCAGATCTGTACGTGAAACTTTCACTTCATACGGCTCTCTGATTTATTAGGCTTTTGCCTTGCGCTTTTTTAACCCATGAATAGGTTGATATTGATGACATTCTCTGTGAAGAACCATTAGATTCTTATTTAGATTGTTTTGATGGTTTCCATCTTTATGATGAAGTTCAATTTGATCATCGATTACAAATTTCAAATTACAGGCACCCCATTGGAACTTTTGCTGTGTTAGTATCTTGGCTATGGGGCCCCAATATTGTTTTTGTTTGCGCTTACTCCAATAGATTCAGTCATTATCAAATGACGATTTATTACTTTTTACAGCAACATATCCAAATAAAGAATAACTGTGAGCATTTAAGATATCCTTGATTGTATTTAATCTTTTTATCTTTGTAATAGCTCTATCCTTTTTATTAAGTTTACTATTTGCTTTCTTAACGAATTTGTAAACCCAATCATTTATTGACCATAAGTGTATTTTGGATAAGTCACAATATTTGTGATAATTCCACCAACCTCTATAAATTACTTTCACCTTACTCAATCGCTTGTTAAGCTTGAAACGACAATATCGCATTACGGTTTTTATATTATCCTTGAGATTTCCTCTATTATTCTTCGATGGCCAGCAAGTTAACGCATGTTTTGCTTTAACTTCAAATCGCCAACTTAGTAAATCAAAACTTTCTGTGGACAGGACTAAATGAGTTTTTGCTTCTTTGACATTTAGACCTCTTTCTGCTAAAAAAGCATCTCTTTTCCTTCTAAGTTCTACAGCATCTTCCTGATCTTCTAAAAAGAAGATCAGATCATCTGCATATCGAATACCTCGTTGGACTATAGCTGATTTGTTTACTTTGACTCTATTGTAAGTATTGCAGAAATATTTCGCTGGTTGGTTCCAAATATTTTCAATGTCATGCAATGCAATATTGCATAATAAAGGAGATATAATAGCTCATTGGGGTGTTCCTTCTTCTGTACGAGCTTTTTCCTTTAATACACCTACTTTTAATACTGATCGCAAGATTTTATGCATTTGTTTTGGCAAGTGTATTAAACTCATGAGTTTTTCATGATTTATCTTATCAAAACATTTTTCGATATCTAATTCCAGAATACGTTTTTTATAATTAGTTTGTGGTCGGCCTAGATTTATGAAAATATTTTTCTGAGCATCCTGTGCGGCTCTTCCAGGTCTAAACCCCAAGATCCTTTTGATGCATATGCTTCATATGTAGGTTCTAATCAATATTTCAGAAGACATTGTACCACTCTATCTTTGATTGTTGGAATACCTAAAGGACGTTTTTTTCCATTAGTTTTAAGTATATGTACTATTTTTAAAAGTTGATGTTTATATTTTTTTAGATTTTTTAGATCTTCAAATAGTTCAAATCTTTCCCTTTCTTGAAGTTTAGATATACCATCAATTCCAGCTGTTACTTTCCCTCTATTAAGTTGTGTAACTTATCTAATTGCTAAGAATTTAGCTGCTCGAGACTTCAAGAAAAGTCTTTGTAATTTTTTTACTAATTTATAATTCTCTTTTTGTTGCGCTTTATACTATGTTGAAGACGAAAAACCTGTTTTCGAAATTTCTTCCAAGGTAAGGTTTTCCAGGCTTCAACGTATTTCTGACGAGTTGGTTGCATAAGACTGTATCTCCTCTATACAATATATTCTATAAACCCTCGGCGAAGTTAATCACCTTCCTACCCATATTGATTCATTTGACTTTATGATTAGTTGAAGCCTACCTTATTTTTTTTCAATAAGGAGTTTTCATATTGTTTTTATTTGTTCCAATTATTTCTTTTTACTTCTTTAGACTATTACTAATTTGCCTACTCTCTACCCAGGACTGTAATTAATCTTATAATGTCTCATACGGGTGATTTAAGAATCCTATTTATGAAATTGATGGTTAGATCAGAACTAGTATATTTAGACACTTTTTAAATAACTTAGCATTTGTTCGTCTTAGAAGTTTGCCAAGCACTACTTGAAAATTTCTAACTTATCTTTTCGGCACTGTGACTTCCCGGCTTTAACATGAATTGTGTTACCACAAAACTACAATCTATAGCTGTTACGGGCACTATCGGCACTGCTCCCGTCCCGAGGAGGGTTGGAATTTCACCAACGAATATGTATTAGTTAATTTATAGGGAGTTCAATCCTATAAATCCTTAAGCTATTTTTAGTTTTAAGGTTATAAGGAACTTTCTTAAACAGTAGTTTTACTTAAGAACAAATCGCACTATAAGTATATATTAATAAACTTTGAAGAGAGAAGCAAAATATTACCCTTATTATTAATAACAGACAAGTCGGGGTTTTTATATTTTATCTGATATACTTCATGCGTAAGTATTTTCAATGTATTTAGTTTGACTTTTACGAATATTAAAAGTTTTGAAATAATCAAGATACAAATAAGTTACATAATACTACACAAAATATTTAAATTTATTATTAAGATTTAAAACGATAGACTACTAATTCATATTAGGATATATAATTATTTGAAGATAGATAAAAGATAATGTTAGCTTCAAGATACTGAACTAAATTACGTAGGTTAATCATATTTTATAAAAAATTTAGTATGCTTTTATTTAGTTTTTTTGAAATTTTCATCTTCTACTTTTAGTTTAATAAAGAGCATTTATTATAAATGATGCATCAGCTATTTTATTAAAATATTATATAACTTATGAACTATTTTAAATCATTAAATATTGAGCTTATTAGTAGTAATTAGAGTGATTAATATTTATGATCTAGTCTATCTTAACAGTAAGAGAAAATTTTCTAATAATCTGTTTGAGGATAGATAATAACTTAACGAGTTATTTTGTATGATGTTGCTTCTTTTAATACTCTTCTATTATATATAACGTATATGATTTGTATTAGATTTGTTATGAATTAGAGTGATACGCTCTTAAGAGTTTTTTTGACTTAGCTAATATTCTTTAAACCAAACTAAGCCATATTGCTTAGATTTCGAGTAATATAAATTACTCTCTCAATTAGACCAGTTATGAGTTTAGTTAATTATCTCTCATTCATTTCACTAGCTCAATAATAGATCGTCTTTTTCTCTCTATAATACATGTATCTTGTTATTTTAGATAATCCCAATTCGTTTAGAATGGTACTTTCAGACCCATTTTAATTTGTCTAAAAAAATTTAATAATTATTTGATAATTAAGATCATTCGTATTAGAAGGTGTATTCTATTTTTATTTAAACGTTTTGATGGTAAGAGTTAATCATAATAACTTTTCTGATCTACTTTATTATCTTTAACATAAATTGTGATTAAATTTAAGAACTAAGCTATTGCTAAAGATTGGTTTTGTTGCGAAGAATCGATAAATTCACCTATATAAATATTTATAATTGATTCGTAAGTTTTGGTTAATATCATACATTAACTGACAACTGACAACACTTCTCAAAATTTTCAAGACAATGCTTAATAGAGCTTTTAAATAGAAAAAAATCGCACTTAGACTATATATTAAGTAAGGATAGAACCCTTAACTATTATACTAATTTATTATAATCATTAAGGAGCATACACTATCGTTAATCATATTCTCCTATAATTTTTCTAATATATTTATATTTGTATGTATATTATTATACATGATAAAAAAATATTGAACTCTATTTTAGTATTAAAAGTATATGCTTAATACAACTTAATATTTTTAAATAAATTTTAGTATAGATACGATTATAATATATATATGATATTCATTATATGTGCGATTCGTTTCTAGGTAAAAGTGCGATTTGTTCTTAAGTAAAATTAGTGTTTAAGAAGGTTCCTGATAATCTTAAAACTAAAAATAGCTTAAGAATTTATAGGATTGAACTCCCTATAAATTAACTAATATATATTCGTTGGTGGAATTCCAACTTTCCTCGGGACGGGAGAAGTGCCGATAGTGCCTATAACAGCTATAGATTGTAGTTTTGTGGTAATATAATTCATGTTAAAGCCAGGAAGTCACAGTGCTAAAAAGATAAGTTAGAAATTTTCAAGTATTGTTTGGCAAACTTCTAAGACGAATAAATGCTAAGTTATTTAAAAAGTGTCTAATAGAACTAATTGTGATTTAACCATCAATTTCATAAATAAGATTCTTAAATCACCCGTATGAGACATTTTTACATTAATTATAGTCCTGGGTAAAGAATAGGCAAATTAGTAATAGTCTAAAGAAGTAAGAAGAAATAATCGGAACAAATAAAAACAATATGAAAACTCCTTATTGAAAGAAAATAAAAATAAGGTAGGCTTCAATTAATCATAAAGCCAAATGAATTAATATGTGTAGGAAGGTGATTAACTTTGCCAAAGGTTTATAGAATATATTGTAAAAAGGAGATAAAGTCTTATGCAACCAACTCGTCAAAAATGTGTTGAAGACTGGAAAACTTTACCTTGGAAGAAATTTCGAGAACAGGTTTTTCGTCTTCAACGTAGAATATATAAAGCGCAACAAAAGAAGAATTATAAATTAGTAAAAAATTACAAAGACTTTTTTTTAAGTCTCGAGTAGCTAAATTCTTAGGAATTAGACAAGTTACACAACTTAATAAAGGGAAAGTAACAGCTGGAATTGATGGTATATCTAAACTTCAAGAAAGGGAAAGATTTGAACTATTTGAAGATCTAAAAAATCTAAAAAAATATAAACATCAACTTTTCAAAAGAGTACATATACCTAAAACTAATGGAAAAAAACGTCTTTTAGGTATTCCGAAAATCAAAGATAAAGTGGTACGATGTCTTATAAAACATTTATTAGCACCTGTACCTGAAGCATATGCATCAAAAGAATCTTGGGGGGGGGAGACCTGGAAGAGCCGCACAGGATGTTCAGAAAAATATTTTCATAAATCTAGGCCGACCACAAACTAATTATAAAAAACGTATTCTGGAATTAGATATCAAAAAATGTTTTGATAAGATAAATCATGAAAAACTCATGAGTTTAATACACTTGCCAATACAAATGCATAAAATCTTGCGATCAGCATTAAAAGAAGGTGTATTAAAGGAAAAAGCTCGTACAGAAGAAGGAACACCCTAAAGAGGTATTATATCTCCTTGATTATGCAATATTGAATTACATTGAAGATATTTGGAACCAACCAGCGAAATATTTCAGCAATACTTACAATATAGTCAGAGCAAAAAAATCAGCTATAGTCCAAGGGGGGGTATTCGATATGCAGATGATCTTATCTTCTTTTTAGAAGATCAGGAAGATGCTGTAGAACTTAGAAGGAAAATAGATGCTTTTTTAGCAGCAAGAGGTCTAAATGTCAAAGAGGCAAAAACTCATTTAGTGCTATCCACAGAAGGTTTTGATTTCCTAGGTTGGCTATTTGAAGTTAAAGCAAACCATGCGTTAACTTGCTGGCCATGGAAGAAGAACAGAAGAAATCTCAAGGATAATATAAAAACCGTAATGCGAGATTGTCATTTCAAGCTTAACAAGCGATTGAGTAAAGTTAAAGTAATTTATAGAGGTTGGTGGAATTATCACCAATATTGTGACTTATCCAAAATAAACTTATGGTCAATAAATGATTGGGTTTACAAATTCGTTAAGAAAGCAAATAGTAAACTTAATAAAAAGGAAAGAGCTATTGCAAAGATAAAAAGATTAAATACAATCAAAGATATCTTCAATGCTCACAGTTATTCTTTATTTGGATATGTTGCTGTAAAAAGTAATAAATCGCCATTTGATAATGACTGGATCTATTGGAGTAAGCGCAAACAAAAACAATATTAGTGCCTCACAGCCAAGATACTAACACAGCAAAAGTTCAAATGGGGTGTCTTTAATTTGAAATTTGTAATCGATGATCATATTGAACTTCATCATAAAGATGGAAACCATCAAAATAATCTAAATAAGAATCTAATGGTCCTTCACAGAGAGTGTCATCAATATCAACCTATTCATGGGTTAAAAAGGCGCAAGGCAAAAGCCTAATAAATCAGTGAGCCGTATGAAGTGAAAGTTTCACGTACAGATCTGAAAGAGAGGGAAATCCTATAAGTCCGATAAGTATATTAGATTATGGTCTCTTGATTATATTTAGTTCTATTCTATGTAATAATATACTTGTGCTATAGATGAAATGGATCTCTCGATTCAACCAGTTAGTAAAAACTCAAATTGATTATTTTAATAGAATAACTTTGAACAGAAAAAAATAACTCTTAATTTACTAAATATATTACTGGAAAAATATGTATATTTCGGTTTAAATATCAATACAACGAAGAATTATTCTAATAGTTCATGTTAAGGTATTTCAAATAGAGATTTTAAGCTAGTAACAGACCGAAGCAAAATCAACATTATACATTATGAATTAATAAACAATTCTTAGTGGGTTGTGATAGTTAGATTCAAGAAAAGCATCAAATGATATAGTGAAAAGTTTTCATTGTATTACTCATACTTGACTATAGTCTATATGTATCTTTTATGATTATATAAGTTAAAAGATCATTGTTGGAGATATAGTTGGTGAATTGATTTAACTTCCAAAATAACTAAATAATAGTCAGTAAAAACGAATAATAAAAATATGTCGAATTTCTTCTTTTTAAAGGATAGCTAAGACAGCAAGAAAAGACAATTCACAGAAGTAAGAATACGAGTGATTTCGTTTAAATTTCTCTATTAGAGATAGGGGTTTTATAATATATAAAAAAGATAATTACAATTTAAGTGACTTTATTTAAGAATGGATGTTAAAAATTGAAAAAATCTAATTTAGAAGAAATGTAAAACAAGTTATTAAATAAATCTACTTCATAAAGTTAAAAAATAATTATGATTATAATACAAATGATAACATCAATATTTATTAATTTATAACATGATACGCGGAGCAAAGTAATAGACTTAAAACCCTTGAAGCCGTATGGGATGAAAGTCTCATGTACGTATTTTGAACGAGAGAGAATATTTATGAGTCTGAAAATCTAATAATGCTGAACTCTAACTAAATCATAAGGTTTATGCAGACTTTTTTGTATAATATAATAATTCTCGATTCTCTATTAATATACTAAATATATTATTCTGATAATATTGAAACTCCATTATTGCTAAGCTATCATGGGTTACAAGCATATAAAAATACAATATTCCAAATTAAGGAGATACATCAATGTTAGATGCATTTGCAAAAGTTGTTGCTCAAGCTGACGCTAGAGGAGAATTTTTAAGTAATGTTCAACTTGACGGATTATCTGCAATGGTTGCAGACGGTAATAAAAGATTAGATGCAGTAAATGCTATTAATTCTAATGCTTCTAGTATCGTAACAAGTGCTGCTAGAGCATTATTCGCTGAACAACCTCAATTGATTCAACCAGGTGGAAATGCTTATACTAACCGTCGTATGGCGGCTTGTTTACGTGACATGGAAATTATCCTACGTTACGTAAGTTATGCAGCAATTGCAGGCGATTCTAGTGTTTTAGACGACAGATGTTTAAACGGATTAAAAGAAACTTACCAAGCTCTTGGAACACCAGGTGCTTCTGTTGCTGCAGGAGTTCAAAAAATGAAAGAAGCGGCAATTGCAGTAGCTAATGATAGCAGTAATGTTACAGTAGGTGACTGTAGTGCTTTAATGGCTGAAATTGCAAGCTATTTTGATAGAGCAGCAGCAGCAGTAGCTTAATTTTTGTTTCTACTTCTCGTTAACTATTTTTATTTGTATTGACAATATATTTTGATAAAGGTAATTTTACATGAAAACTCCAATTACAGAATCAATTGCATCTGCTGACAGCCAAGGTCGTTTCTTAACTACTACTGAACTACAGTCAGTTAATGGACGTTACCAAAGAGCAGCAGCAAGTTTAGCAGCAGCACGTGCGTTAACTAATAATGCTCAGAGCTTAATTACAAGTGCAGCACAAGCAGTTTATAGCAAATTTCCTTATACAACTCAAATGCCAGGTCCAGCTTATGCATCTAGTGCTGTAGGTAAAGCAAAATGTGCTAGAGACATTGGTTATTATTTAAGAATGGTAACTTATTGTTTAGTAGTTGGTGGAACAGGTCCAATGGATGAATATCTAGTTGCTGGTTTAGAAGAAATTAACCGTAGTTTTGATTTATCTCCTAGTTGGTATGTAGAAGCTTTATCTTACATTAAAGGTAATCATGGTTTAAAGGGGCAATCAGCTACAGAAGCTAACTCATATCTTGATTATGCAATTAACGTTTTAAGTTAAAAAGTAAAATAGATATAGGATTATTGCTATTAGCAATAATCCTATATCTATTTTACTTTTTAACAATTAATCTCCAAGGCTATAGCCTTGGAGATTAATTGTTAAAAAGTTATAAGTGGAGATAAGCGGACTCGAACCGCTGGCATCTGCCTTGCAAAGGCAGCGCTCTACCAACTGAGCTATACCCCCTTTTAAATAGGATTTTGTGTGGGCTATCCTGGACTCGAACCAGGGACCTTACCCTTATCAGGGGTATGCTCTAACCAGCTGAGCTAATAACCCAAAGTTAGTAATATTAACTTTGGTTTCTTTATCCATGCTTCACATGATAGTCTTTTTACTAACTAATTGTCAACCTTTTTATTATTATTGAATTTATTATTATTGAATAAATCCTAAAAAGAATAATATGCCTTTACTTGTAAAAATCTCCAATAATAATGCTAAAATAAATCCTAGCATTGCTAATCTACCATTCCAATTTTCTGCCCCAGAAGTAAATCCCCACTCCCAAATATTTCTATTGTTTTTTTTCATATTTTTATATTAAGTGTTATAAATTTCATATTCAAAGTATAAAATTAAAATGAAGCTGAAAACAACATTAGAAATACCTAAATATATTCATGATATCTCTAATGTTGTATCTAAATATTAATTAATACTAGTCATGCCTATACTTTGTAATAATGGAACATTTACTAATAATAGATATGCAAATCCAGCTCCTCCAACAGCACCAACTAGGAATCCTGCTGTAAATTGTCCCCATCCTTCTGTAGTATATAAAGGATCTTTTGTATTGCTATTATCAAAAGATACATTACCATAGCTTAAGTAACAATAATTATAATATGATTATTTGCTCTTAACGTAAACTATAAGTATATAATGTTAAATATATAGCTTTGAAAAAATGAATTGATTATAAAGACGAATATTCTTATTTAGTTTAGTTAAGTACAAATTTTTCTTCAAAAGATCTATTCTAATAGGAAATTTGAATAAAGATTATAGAATTAAGGTTTGAAGTGTTCATAGAAGGATTCTTGTGTTATTACTAAATATATAATTTTTCTTTACAATAAAATTTTATCCAAAAAGAAAAAATAGCTTACCATAGATAAACATGTAGTTAATATAATTATTAAACCTACTGTTGATAAAAAACCAGATAACAAGCCAACATCAGTATTTCTTAATGGACCTAATTTATCAAAAAGAAACTAAATAAATATTGTTATTTAGGCTAAAATCGAGTGACTTTTTTATAAATTCGTGTAAAACTATAATTTCACTCTCATAATTAGATCCGTGTGTGAGATTTTCATTTCATACGGCTCCCAGACTTATTTTTTATAGTTTAGATAGAAAATCTTTTATAAACAAGTTGTTATAAATCTATATTCCATAATTGAAATTTTTTCTGAGAAATTAATTCTGTTCCTACTCGATTACATAATACTGATGATTATGCTTTGCTTATTTATATATCTAGAGCTAATAGTTTTATTTTTAATATTTAATCTTTGTTACTTAAAAGAATAAACATGTATACATATCATTCATTTTATTCACTATAGACTTATGTCTTCTTAACTAAACAAAAAATTAATATGAGTTATAGATAGTTTTCAAATCCTTATTTTTCATTAGCTTGGAGAAATAAAGTCTGTCTGAATATATGGACGAATGGCTTATAGTAACCTATTATAAAAAATATTAAAATATAACTCTTGAAAATTGTCTTTTTCTTGAGTTGTTCAGATTTAGTCTAGTATTTGTTTTCATTACTCGATAGAAACCGTGATACTAATTAGTATAGCAGCTAATTGTTTTCTACTAACTTTAACGACTTGAATTTTTTTTATGCGTAAAACGAAAAATTTCTTATGCTTTTAAACTCTTAGTCGGTTGAATAGAGAGATCCATTTCATTTATAGCACAAGTATATTATTACATAGAATAGAACTAAATATAATCAATAAACCATAATCTAATATACTTATCGGACTTATAGGATTTCCCTCTCTTTCAGATCTGTACGTGAAACTTTCACTTCATACGGCTCCCTGATTTATTAGGCTTTTGCCTTGCGCTTTTTTAACCCATGAATAGGTTGATATTGATGACGCTCTATGTGCAGAATCATTAGATTTTTATTCAGATTGTTTTGATGGTTTCCATCTTTATGATGAAGTTCAATGTGGTCATCGATTACAAATTTCAAATTACAGGCACCACATTTGAACTTTTGCTGTGTTAGTATCTTGGCTTTGGGGCCCCAATATTGTTTTTGTTTGCGCTTACTTTAATAGATCCAGTCATTATCAAATGGCGATTTATTACTTTTTACAGTAACATATCCAAATAAAGAATAACTGTGAGCATTGAAGATATCCTTGAGATTTCTTCAATGCTTCTTCGATGGCCAGCAAGTTAACGCATGGTTTGCTTTAACTTCAAATCGCCAACCTAGGAAATCAAAACCTTTTGTGGATAGGACTAAATGAGTTTTTGCCTCTTTGACATTTAGACCTCTTTCTACTAAAAACGCATCTATTTTCCTTCTAAGTTCTACAGCATCTCCCTGATCTTCTAAAAAGAAGATCAGATCATCTACATATCGAATACCCCGTTGGACTATAGCTGAATTTTTTACTCTGACTCTATTGTAAGTATTACAGAAATATTTCGCTAGTTGGTTCCAAATATCTTCAATGCCATGCAATATTGCATAATAAAGGAGATATAATACCCTCTTGGGGTGTACCTTCTTCTGTACGAGTTCTTTCCTTTAATACACCTACTTTTAATGCTGATCGCAAGATTTTATGCATTTGTTTTGGCAAGTGTATTAAACTCAGGAGTTTTTTATAATTAGTTTGTGGTCGGCCTAGATTTATGAAAATATTTTGCTGAGCATCCTGTGCGGCTCTTCCAGGTCTACCCCCAAGATCCTTTTGATGCATCTGCTTCATATACAGGTTCTAATAAATATTTCATAAGACATTGTACACCCCCTATCTTTGATTGTCGGAATACCTAGAGGACGTTTTTCCCCATTAGTTTTAGGTATATGTATTTTTTTAAAAGGTTGATGTTTATATATTTTTAGATTTTTTAGATCTTCAAATAGTTCAAATCTTTCCCTTTCTTGAAGTTTAGATATACTATCCATTCTAGCTGTTACTTTTCCTCTATTAAGTTGTATAACTTGTCTAATTGCTAAGAATTTAGCTGCTCGAGACTTAAAGCAAAGTCTTTGTAATTTTTTTACTAATTTATAATTCTGATTTTGTTGCGCTTTATATATTCTATGTTGAAGACGAAAAACCTGTTTTCGAAATTTCTTCCAAGGTAAGGTTTTCTAGTCTTCAACACATTTCTGACGAGTTGGTTGCATCAAACTTTATCTCCTTTTTACAATATATTCTATAAACCTTCGGCGAAGTTAATCACCTTCCTACCCATATTAATTTATTTGGCTTTATGATTAATTGAAGCCCACCTTATTTTCTTTGAATAAGGAGTTTTCATATTGTTTTGATTTGTTCCGATTATTTCTTCTTACTTCTTTAGACTATTACTAGTTTGCCTATTCTTTACCCAGGACTGCAATTAATATCAAAATGTCTCATACTGGTGATTTTAGAATCCTATTTATGAAATTGATGGTTAGATCACAACTAGTTTCCTTAGACACTTTTAAATAACTTAGCATTTGTTCGTCTTAGAAGTTTGCCAAGCACTACTTGAAAATTTCTAACTTATCTCTTTTGCACTCTGACTTCCCGGCTTTAAAATGAATTGTGTTACCACAAAACTACAATTTATAGCTGTTACGGTCACTATCGGCACTGCTCCCGTCCCGAGGAGGGTTGGAATTCCAGCAACGAATATATATTAGTTGATTTATAGGGAGTTCAATCCTATAAATCCTTAAGCTATTTTTAGTTTTAAGGTTATTAGGAACCTTCTTAAACATTAGTTTTACTTAAGAACAAATCGCACTTTGATCTGAGAATAAATCACACTTTGTAAAAAAACTGTGTAAAATCATTTCATGATTACAATAATTTGAATGTTCAAATAAATTATGTTACAGCTTATTCTATAAAACTATCGAAAGATATTGTTCTATATGTTGAATCTTATAGATACTCGACATTTATAGTAGAGTATTAATTTGGATAGTAGCTTGAAATTTTACTATAATTTATACTTAAATGCAAATGAACATAGAAGCAAAATTTAGAAACTTCTTTCTATACAATACTCGCTAATTCAGAACTGTACATAAGTTTTAGATCTTATACAGCTCTTAGATTTAAAGAATATGATTCATTTTGTAGCTTACCATATACAGACAGATTAGAATGAAATAACATAGATAGAAATACGTAATATTTTATTCCAATCTTTTTTATTAATAAAAGATCTAAAATACAGCAGACAATCTTGCTATTGAAAGTTGCTTAACCTATACAATATACTTTTATATTTTTTTACATAGAGTTACTCTGTGCAAAAACTTTCTGATTTTAAACTAAGACTTTCTCAAATAGGATAATATGTACTATAAAAGATTTATTCTATAAACCAAACAAAGAATTAAATACTTTGTTCTTCGGCACAATTGTAAGCCTTCTATAATTGATATACTATCAAGCCAGATTAATTTAAGAATAGGTTTAATCGTTGTTTCAGTTGTTTTAAATATCTATACTGTTGTTACTTTAGACATTACCATTTTGTCTATAAAAATTATCTAGAAAGATCCTTATTTCTTGATGATTTTGAATTAGTATTCTATTACCAACTTAAGTATTGTATTGCTAGCTTATTTGTCATTCATTAGACCTTTTTAGAGGTAATTTAACTCAGTTAGTCAGAATAACTTAGAAGTTAAAATAAATTCTCATATTAATTTGTTGTTTGATTATTATTATAGAAATCCAAATAACTTTGTAAATTTTAGAAAAAATCATTTAGCTTACTCGTATCATAATTGTTTTACCAGGAAGATTCATGCAAATTATTTGTGAACATGAACTGAAGTAAGTGAAGAAATTAAAAAATTAATATTGGATAATATAAGATTCAAATTCTTAAGAAGATTCATATAACAAGATGGTTGAATCGAGAGATCCATTTCATCTATAGCACAAGTATATTATTACATAGAATAGAACTAAATATAATCAATAAACCATAATCTAATATACTTATCGGACTTATAGGATTTCCCTCTCTTTCAGATCCGTACGTGAAACTTTCACTTCATACGGCTCCCTGATTTATTAGGCTTTTGCCTTGCGCTTTTTTAACCTATGAATAGGTTTATATTGATGACATTCTCTGTGAAGAACCATTAGATTCTTATTTAGATTGTTTTGATGGTTTCCATCTTTATGATGAAGTTCAATGTGATCATCGATTACAAATTTTAAATTACAGGCACCACATTTGAACTTTTGCTGTGTTAGTATCTTGGCTGTGGGGCCCTAATATTGTTTTTGTTTGCGCTTACTCCAATAGATCCAGTCATTATTAAATGGCGATTTATTACTTTTTACAGCAACATATCTAAATAAAGAATAACTGTGAGCATTGAATATATCTTTGATTGTATTTAATCTTTTTATCTTTGCAATAGCTCTATCTTTTTTATTAAGTTTACTATTTGATTTCTTAACGAATTTGTAAACTCAATCATTTATTGACCATAAGTTTATTTTGGATAAGTCACAATATTAGTGATAATTTCACCAACCTCTATAAATTACTTTAATCTTACTCCATCGCTTGTTAAGCTTGAAACGACAATCTCGTATTACGGTTTTTATATTATCCTTGAGATTTCTTCTATTTTTCTTCGATGGCCAGCAAGTTAACGCATGGTTCGCTTTAACTTCAAATCGACAACCTAGAAAATCAAAACCTTCTGTGGATAGCACTAAATGAGTTTTTGCCTCTTTGACATTTAGACCTCTTTCTGCTAAAAAAGCATCTATTTTCCTTCTAAGTTTTACAGCATCTTCCTGATTTTCTAAAAAGAAGATCAGATCATCTGCATATAGAATACCTCGTTGGACTATAGCTGATTTGTTTACTCTGACTCTATTGTAAGTATTGCTGAAATATTTCGCTGGTTGGTTCCAAATATCTTCAATGCCATGCAATGTAATATTGCATAATAAAGGAGATATAATACCTCCTTGAGTTGTTCCTTCTTCTGTACGAGCTTTTTCCTTTAATACACCTACTTTTAATACTGATCGCAAGATTTTATATATTTGTATTGGCAAGTGTATTAAACTCATGAGTTTTTCATAATTTATCTTATCAAAACATTTTTCGATATCTAATTCCAGAATACGTTTTTTATCATTAGTTTGTCGTCGACCTAGATTTATGAAAATATTTTGCTGAGCATCCTGTGCGGCTCTTCCAGGTCTACCCCCCAAGATCCTTTTGATGCATATGCTTCATATGCAGGTCCTAATAAATATTTCAGAAGACATTGTACCACTCTATCTTTGATTGTTGGAATACTTAAAGGATGTTTTTCCCCATTAGCTTTAGGTATATATACTCTTTTTAAAGGCTGATGTTTATATTTTTTTATATTTTTTATATCTTCAAATAGTTCAAATCTTTCCCTTTCTTGAAGTTTAGATATACCATCAATTCCAGCTGTTACTTTCCCTCTATTAAGTTGTGCAACTTGTCTAATTGCTAAGAATTTATCTGCTCGAGACTTAAAGAAAAGTCTTTGTAATTTTTTTACTAATTTATAATTCTCTTTTTGTTGCGCTTTATATATTCTATGTTGAAGACGAACAACCTGTTTTCGAAATTTCTTCCAAGGTAAGGTTTTCCAGGCTTGAACGTATTTCTAACGAGTTGGTTGCATAAGGACTGTATCTCTTTTGTACAATATATTCTATAAACCCTCGGCGAAGTTAATCACCTTCCTACTCATATTAATTCATTTGGCTTTATGATTAATTGAAGCCTAGCTTCTGTTCTTTCAATAAGTAGTTTTCATATTGTTTTTATTTGTTCCAATTATTTCTTCTTACTTCTTTAGACTATTACTAATTTGCCTACTCTCTACCCACTACCCAGGACTGTAATTAATATAATAATGTCTCATACTGGTGATTTTAGAATCCTATTGATGACATTGATGGTTAGATCACAACTAGTCTATTTAGACACTTTTTAAATAACTTAGCATTTGTGCGTCTTAGAAGTTTGCCAAGCACTACTTGAAAATTTCCAACTTATCTTTTTGGCACTGTGACTTCCCGGCTTTAACATGAATTGTGTTACTACAAAACTACAATCTATAGCTGTTACGGGCACTATCGGCACTGTTCCCGTCCCCAGGAGGGTTGGAATTCCACCAACGAATATATATTAGTTAATTTATAGGGAGTTCAATCCTATAAATCCTTAAGCTATTTTTAGTTTTAAGGTTATAAGGAACTTTCTTAAACATTAGTTTTACTTAAGAACAAATCGCACTATTACTATAGATTTAATAACAAATCGCACTCAAAGATGAAATGATTAACATTATGATGAAATGAGAGATACGCATTCCTTTCCAAATTTAAAATTTGCAAATGAGAGGTATTCTGTTAGATAAAAATTATAATTATCTTCCTATTTTATTGGTTTTGGTTATTTTTTTATCTACTTATTTAGTTTGCAAAGAGTATGCTAAAAAATTAATATCAGTAATATGACAATAAGACCATATTTATTATGTATTTAATTCATTCTATTAGTCCTATAAATATAAATTAATGAAATGATTGTTTACTGTATCTTTTTATTATAATATATATCTGTTTGACTTTTAATTTCGTATCTATCTCATGCTTGCAGGACCTATTAAAAAGTAACCATGTGCCATACCAATTTGCTATAGTCTAGTGACTCATAAGATAAGATTTCGTTATAATCTTACCATTAAAGTGGTTGAGTCGAGAGATCCATTTCATCTATATTACAAGTAGATTATTACATAGAATAGAACTAAATATAATCAATAAACCATAATCTAATATACTTATCGGACTTATAGGATTTCCCTCTTTTTCAGATCTGTACGTGAAACTTTTACTTCATACGGCTCCCTAATTTATTAGGCTTGCGCCTTGCGCTTTTTTAACCCATGAATAGGTTGATATTGATAACACTCTCTGTGAAGAACCATTAGATTCTTATTTAGATTGTTTTAATGGTTTCCATCTTTATGATGAAGTTCAATATGATCATCGATTACAAATTTCAAGTTACAGGCACCGCATTTGAACTTTTGCTGTGTTAGTATCTTGGCTGTGGGGCCCCAATATTGTTTTTGTTTGCGCTTACTCCAATAGATCTAGTCATTATTGAATGGTGATTTATTACTTTTTACAGCAACATATCTAAATAAAGAATAACTGTGAGCATTGAAGAGATCCTTGATTGTATTTAATCTTTTTATCTTTGCGATAGCTCTATCCTTTTTATTAAGTTTACTATTTGCTTTCTTAACGAATTTGTAAACCTAATCATTTATTGACCATAAGTTTATTTTGGATAAGTCACAATATTGATGATAATTTCACCAACCTCTATAAATTACTTTAACCTTACTAACCTTACTCAATCGCTTGTTAAGCTTGAAACGACAATCTCGCATTACGGTTTTTATCTTATCCTTGAGATTTCTTCTATTCTTTTTCAATGGCTAACAAGTTAACGCATGATTTGCTTTAACTTCAAATTGCCAACCTAGGAAATCAAAACTTTCTGTGGATAGGACTAAATGAGTTTTTGCCTCTTTGACATTTAGACCTCTTTCTGCTAAAAAAGCATCTATTTTCCTTCTAAGTTCTACAGCATCTTCCCGATCTTCTAAAAAGAAGATCAGATCATCTGCATGTCGAATACCCCGTTGGACTATAGCTGATTTTTTTACTATGACTCTATTGTAAGTATTGCTGAAATATTTCGCTGGTTGGTTCCAAATATCTTCAATGCCATGCAATGCAATATTGCATAATAAAGGAGATATAATACCTCCTTGGGGTGTTCATTCTTCTTTACGAGCTCTTTCCTTTCATACACCTACTTTTAATGCTGATCTCAAGATTTTATGCATTTGTTTTGGCAAGTGTATTAAACTCCTGAGTTTTTCATGATTTATCTTATCAAAACATTTTTCAATATCTAATTCCAGAATACGCTTTTTATAATTAGTTTGTGGTCGGCCTAGATTTATGAAAATATTTTGCTGAGTATCCTGTGCGGCTCTTTCAGGTCTACCCCCCAAGATCCTTTTGATGCATCTGCTTCATATACAGGTTCTAATAAATATTTCATAAGACATTGTCCCACTCTATCTTTGATTGTCGGAATACCTAAAGGACATTTTCCCCCATTAGTTTTAACTATATATACTCTTTTTAAAAGTTGATGTTTATTTTTTTTAATTTTTTAGAGCTTCAAATAGTTCAAATCTTTCCCTTTCTTGAAGTTTAGATATACCATCAATACCAGCTGTTACTTTCCTTCTATTAAGTTGTGTAATTTGTTTAATTACTAAGAATTTAGCTTATCGAGACTTAAAGAAAAGTCTTTGTAATTTTTTTACTAATTTATAATTCTTTTTTTGTTGCGCTTTATATATTCTATGTTGAAAACGAAAAACTTGTTTTTAAAATTTCTTCCAAGGTAAAGTTTTCCAGTCTTTAACACATTTCTGATGAGTTGGTTGCATAAGACTTTATCTTCTTTTTACAATATATTCTATAAACCTTCGGTGAAGTTAATCACCTTCCTACCCATATTAATTCATTTGGTTTTATGATTAATTGAAGCCTGCCTTATTTTCTATCAATAATGAGTTTTAATATTGTTTTTTATTTGTTCCAATTATTTTTTTTACTTTTTTAGACTATTACTAATTTGGCTATTCTTTACCCAGGACTGTAATTAATATTATGATGTCTCATACGGGTGATTTAAGAATCCTATTTATGAAATTGATGGTTAGATCACAACTAGATACCTTAGACACTTTTTAAATAACTTAGCATTTGTTCGTCTTAGAAGTTTGCCAAGCACTATTTGAAAATTTTTAACTTATCTTTTTGGCACTGTGACTTCCCGGCTTTAAGATGAATTGTGTTACCACAAAACTACAATCTATAGCTGTCACGGGCACTATCGGCACTGCTCTCATCCTGAGGAGGATTGGAATTCTACCAACGAATATATATTAGTTAATTTATAGGAAGTTCAATTCTATAAATCCTTAAGCTATTTTTAGTTTTAAGGTTATCAGGAACCTTCTTAAACATTAGTTTTACTTAAGAACAAATCGCACCATAATCTGTATTAGATTCATATGTGAGATTTTCACCTCATACGGCTCCTATAATTTACTTAATTATTTCTTATGCACAGTGTCAAATTTTTGAGTAATTGATGTTAATGATAGGATTCAGTAATAATACTTAGACTTATATCTTTCTATACTTATAATTATTATTGAAACTACAGACTTTAATATCTTTAATCACTTTTCGCTTTCTCTTGCTTCTATACTTCTGAGTAGATTTATCTTCTATGCTATCATTAAGTTCAATATCTAAAATTCAAAACGAAATTTATAATATTTAATTAATTTAAGAAAAGCTTCGTGCTTTTTTATATTGTATTTGTGAATTTATTTTCAAATTATAATATTTTAAGCTTTTTTTGTTTTTAACAGAAACAGAACATTACTTTTGCAAGTTTAATATGGTTGAGTATAAACTTTTGTTATTGAATTTTTAACAATCACTAAATTAAAGTTTCAGAATAGAGTCAATAGAATTTGTTCTTAATATTATCAGATCAGAATATGTTGGTTTGAAATTCTAAAATCACTTATCTTGTATTTTTTTATTTTCAATCATTTTACACTTACAAGCTTATTTATTAGAATTAATCTCGTTGTCAATTACGAGGGTAGCAAATATAAAATGTATATTTTTTGAAGTTAAGAGAAAATGATATCATTTTAAATAAAATTTTTGAAGTTTGAAATTTTCCATAAACTTCAATATTATATTCATGATATTATATTCAATACTGTTAGTTATTGTATATAGATTTCAGTAATATTAGGTATATTAAAAATTCTAGCTTTAACTGCTTGTGCTAATATAAAATTAATTAACTTTTCGAAGGACTCAAAACTTTGCAGATATGTAGCATAATCAATGGTTATAATTTTGTGAACCAGTTGATAACTCCTGTTATATTATATTTTGTATCTTTCATATTAACTATTTATTAGGATCTTTGAATTTGATTTGGAAAAATAATTCTTGGTTCTACAAGATATTTTCTGTGTCATTAGTTATAGTTTAGTAAACTAAAATTATATTACTGTAATTTTTTTGTGGAATTTTTTCCTCTTCCTAACTAAATCGTATAAGATAGCTGTTCTATAAATTTTAGACTGCTCATTTCAAGTTTACAGTGATTATAACAACTCGTTTTTCTTGTCTTGAATGCTTATTGCTGGTTACTATAAATTTCAAGTTTGTTGAGATGCTTTATCCAATTTGTCCCCATAACTTTATATATGTTTTAATAATTAGATAAATAGATCGAATAGACGACCGAGATAATATATCTATATATGGGCGTATTGCTTCTTATTCTTGAGAAGAAAAAATAAAAAAGATTAGACACTTTTTAAGGATTTTGCATATTAACCTAAGAGGAAGAGTCTTTAAGTATACTTTTCTTCTACTTATTGTTTTCATTTTAAAATTTAATTTAATATGTATTGTTAAGCTATCATTACTCTATGGTACATCATACCAAATCTCAATAGTAATTAACACAAATTTTGGTATGTTAGATACTTTTTGTAGTGCCTGTCAGGTGCAAAACTATTGCTATAATACTCATTTTACTATTAAACATTCATATATACTTTAATTATATCAAAGTTAGAAATTAGGATGTTAAATATCTATTAGTTCATAACAAGTCGCACCTAAGCCTCTTAATAAAGGGGATAAACCACTGCGATAAGCTGGTAAATTGCTTAAAAAGTTTTTAGTAAAACTAGAAGTATTTACAGGTGTTATTATAGTGGATCTGATCAGATCCCTATTTTTAAGCTAAAAAAAGAATTGATATTCTTTTTAGCTTTAAAAATATAAAAAATTATTTTGGAAGTAGAGTATATTCCTTATATAAATCAATTAGATCTGAATTTTAAATGCCTGTATCTTTATGAAAATTTTATTATACTACATATTATGTTATGATTATTTAATTTATTTAATTGAACTAACTTAATATTAAACTATTTTTCGATACTTTAGCTAAAAAACAATATTCTTATACAATCCTATATTTGTACTAGGAATAATAATTATCGATAGGTATTATAATTTTAATTTATTAAAACGAAAAAGAGAACAAATTTATTTATAAAGTACTTCGAATCTTACGCTAAGTAAAAGTAAATATTTATAAAATTATTTCTTTATGAACCTTTTATTTTAAAAATTAAAAGAAGGCTCACATAAGTTAATTACAAGTTTAAGATAATTAACTTTTCTAGATATGGTATTTCTATCCTTATTATTGACTAATACCGTAATTGAAACAACTCGGTCAGTATATTAACTGTAAAGGTAAAATACATAATTTACAGCTACAAAATAACATGATTAATTTTGATAGTACATATAATATATAAAAGTTAATTATAATTTTTTATTTTCTAACTTGGAACGAGTGTTCTTTAATTTATATCTTAATTATTTGAAGTCAATAAAACATCTATACCACTATGTTTAAATTTGTTATATCTCAATTATTAAATAATAATTTTAAGATTTAATTGATTCTACTTTTATTGATTGTGCTGAATATATGCTAGACAAGCTTTCAGCGCTTATCTTAAAAATACAATATCTTACAATGATAAATTTTTATTAAAATAATTAATTCATGTTTTTTTCTATAACAAAAGTATTCAGTTACTATCTATTTTGATCGAGATATTGTAATGATTTCATTACAGCTATTATGATTATGACATTATAATTATTTTAACTCTTACATTTCCAACAAAAGGATCTTCGTTGTAAGGTTTAATGTATTCTGCCATAGTCTTAGAATGTAAAATATAGTGAAAAACTTATATACTATATTGTAAACTATGATATAATAGTTTTTATAAATATTTCATAAAAATGTGATGAAACTTAAAGCAAAAACATATTCTATTCGTTTACAATTATTAATTAACAATTTATATTAATTAACAATTTGTTTGGTATTATGGACTATATTAAAGTTTTTTGTCTTCATTAGTTTATATAGAACCTTCGTTGTAGATTTAGTAAGTATTAATTGTTTTTACTATATTGAAGATAGTAAGATTACAAAAAAATATCAGAAGAAATTTTTTATAAGATATAATAACAATTGATAATGTATTATTGTATAACAATATAGTGAACGTTATTTAAATTTAAAATATAATTTTAAATATTCCTCTATCATAAAGTAGAGAAAAGTTAGTTCATTCTTATTTATTAGTGATTATATAAGTTCATAAAAAAGTTTTTATTATTCTTTTACCTTGTAATTTACTAAGATTTGTCTAGACTACAATAGCATTTATATCTATTCTTAAATAATGCTATAAAAAAGTTTTTTTGTATCATATAGTAGTGCGATTTGTTATTAAGTAAAACTAATGTTTAAGAAGGTTCCGGATAACCTTAAAACTAAAAATAACTTAAGGATTTATAGGATTGAACTCCCTATAAATTAACTAATATATATTCGTTAGTGGAATTCCAACCCTCCTGGGGACGGGAGCAGTACCGATAGTGCCCGCGACAGCTATAAATTGTAATTTTGTGCTAACACAATTCATGTTAAAGCCGGGAAGTCACAGTGCTAAAAAGATAAGTTAGAAATTTTCAAGTAATGCTTGGCAACCTTCCAAGACGAACAAATGTTAAGTTATTTAAAAAGTGTCTAAGGAAACTAGTTATGATCTAACCATCGATTTCATAAATAGGATTCGTAAATCACCCGTATGAGACATTATTATATTAATTACAGTCCTGGGTATAGAGTAGGCAAATTAGTAATAGTCTAAAGAAGTAAGAAGAAATAATTGGAACAAATAAAAACAATATAAAAACTCCTTATTAAAAGAAAATAAGGTAGGCTTCAATTAATCATAAAGCCAAATGAATTAATATGGGTAGGAAGGTGATTAACTTCGCCGAAGGTTTATAGAATATATTGTACAAAGGAAATAACGTCTTATGCAACCAACTCGTCAGAAATGTGTTGAAGACTGAAAAACCTCACCTTGGAAGAAATTTCGAAAACAGGTTTTTCGTCTTCAACATAGAATATATAAAGCGCAACAAAAGAAGAATTATAAATTAGTAAAAACATTACAAAGACTTTTCTTTAAGTCTCGATCAGCTAAATTCTTAGCAATTAGACAAATTACACAACTTAATATTAATAGAGGGAAAGTAATAGCTGGAATTGATGGTATATCTAAACTTCAAGAAAGGGAAAGATTTGAACTATTTGAAGATCTAAAAAATCTAAAAAAATATAAATATCAACTTTTAAAAAGCATATATACCTAAAACTAATGGAAAAAACGTCCTTTAGGTATTTCGACAATCAAAGATAGAGTGGTACAATGTCTTATGAAATATTTATGAGAACCTGTATATGAAGCATATGTATCAAAAGGATCTTGGGGGGGTAGACCTGGAAGAGCCGCACAGGATGCTCAGCAAAATATTTTCATAAATCTAGGCCAACCACAAACTAATGATAAAAAACGTATTCTGGAATTAGATATCGAAAAATGTTTTGATAAGATAAATCATTAAAAACTCATGAGTTTAATACACTTGCCAATACAAATCCATAAAATCTTGCGATCAGCATTAAAAGTAGGTGTATTAAAGGAAAGAACTCGTACAGAAGAAGGAACACCCTTAGGAGGTATTATATTTTATTATGTAATATTGTATTGCATTGAAGATATTTGGAACCAACCAGCGAAATATTTCTTCAATACTTACAATAAAGTCAGAATAAACAAATCAGCTATAGTCCAACGGGGCATTCGATATGCAGATGATCTGATCTTCTTTTTAGAAGATTAGTAAGATGCTGTAAAACTTAGAAGTAAAATAGATGCGTTTTTAGCAGCAAGAGGTCTAAATGTCAAAGAGGCAAAAACTCATTTAGTGCTATCCACAGAAGGTTTTGATTTCCTAGGTTGGCGATTTGAAGTTAAAGCAAACCATGCGTTAACTTGCTAGCCATCGAAGAAGAATAGAAGAAATCTCAAGGATGATATAAAAACCGTAATGCGAGATTGTCGTTTCAAGCTTAACAAGCGATTGAGTAAGGTTAAAGTAATTTATAGAGGTTGGTGGAATTATCACCAATATTGTGACTTATCCAAAATAAACTTATGGTCAATAAATGATTGGGTTTACAAATTAGTTAAGAAAGTAAATAGTAAACTTAATAAAAAGGAAAGAGCTATTGCAAAGATAAAAAGATTAAAGATAATCAAGGATATCTTCAATGCTCATAGTTATTCTTTATTTGGATATGTTGCTATAAAAAGTAATAAATCGCCATTTGATAATGATTGGATCTATTGTAGTCAGCGTAAACAAAAACAATATTGGGGCTCCACAGCCAAGATCCTAACACAGCAAAAGTTCAAATGCGGTGCCTGTAATTTGTAATTGATAATCACATTGCACTTCATCATAAAGATGGAAACCATCAAACCAATCTAAATAAGAATCTAATGGTTCTTCACAGAGAGTGTCATTAATATCAACCTATTCATGGGTTAAAAAAAGCGCAAGGCAAAAGCCTCATAAATCAGGGAGCCGTATGAAGTAAAAGTTTCACGTACAGATCTGAAAGAGAGGGAAATTCTATAAGTCCGATAAGTATATTAGATTATGGTTTATTGATTATATTTAGTTCTATTCTATGTAATAATATACTTGTAATATAGATGAAATGGATCTCTCGATTCAACCAAGTTTTTATTAGGTAGAGTTTTTAATAAATGTAATTTTTTCAATTACGATATCTTTACTTTATTGTCTTACATAAAAAATTATTAATAATTATGATCTATATTTAACAAGTTTAATTTACTAAATCGAATAATAATAATAACTCAAAATTATCTTTTTAACATTTATTATTTTTAAGAGATATAAATTAATTTTTAAAGTAAAACTCATAAAATATAATATCAATATAAATTACTATTTTTTTGGTTTTATTAAACCAAAAAAATATGATTACAAGAAACTTATAGAGATAAAAAGTATTTTTTATAATTTAATAAATTAGTATACGTAATTTTATTTATTTGCAATTACTTATAATCTTGATAACAATTAATTACATATTTTTTATTCAACAGTATTATAAATACATCAAAAAATTTAATAATCAAATATGAAAATTTTACTTACTTTAAATAAATACATTAATATTTAAGCTATACTTATACGTTTTAATTGTATAGTTAATAATAAAAAGAATAATTTAAGAAATTCTTAATATTTATATTAAATAAAATATAAAAAAATAGTATGATGACTTTTGTTATTTATTTCGTATTATTGGCCGTTTGTGTTGGTATAGCTAGTAGTTTATTCTATGGTTTAAAAGCTATTAAGCTAACTTAAAATTATACTATTTTTGTAAGTTATTTTTTCTTATTATATATGATACTTGTAAAAAATAATTTATAAAAATAGTATTAAATTCTTCAAAAGTATAAGTTTCACAATTTATATAAAGCTTAAGCTTGTGTTTAGGTCAAAAATTTAGTATAATATATTTAAGTGTTTAATTTGGCGGTATGGCCAAGTGGTAAGGCAGAGGATTGCAAATTCTTTACCCCCAGTTCGAATCTGGGTACCGCCTGAGTATATTTGAAATTTGCCTCTGTGGTGGAATGGTAGACACACACGATTTAAAATCGTGTGCTTAATGCGTACCGGTTCAAGTCCGGTCAGAGGTAATAAAAAAAGTATTATTGTAAAGATTATATTGTAACATCTTTGCAAAGATGATGAGTTAGGGCATATGCAGGAATTGGATCATATCGTTCAGAAGTTTTTTTGTGGGATTTCGAGTATTTATCTTGACAGCATTAATACATCCACATTAGAGAATATATATATATTATTAGTAATATTATGCCCTTATATTTTAAGTTATAAGTAAGCAAGAATGTTTGTCTTTTAATATCAAAAATGGGTCTTTATTAAAATATTTATTAAATATAAATAAGTTTTGTATTAATTTTATTATAATAAAGATTATAATCTATGTTAATAAAGTGAACATAACTAAATTTATTTTGTAAATTTGAAAAATTTCATTTTATTTGATGTAGTAAGATTTAATGAAACCTTGTTTCATAATTATTATAAAGGTATTGTATTTAATTGATAATCAATTCAAATGATTCTAATTAAAATTTATTTTTACTACCATCATTATTTTACTTAAAAATAGAACAAACGTATATAAAAGTTCATTAAATTATTGAAAAATAGAGAAAAACTATAGTATTACAATTAAATAAATATATTAAAAATTTAAAAAAAATATCATACTGTGCTATATTGCAGTCTATTTTCTAGTAACAATAATATTAAAAATCAAAGAACTTCACGTTTAAAAATATTTTGTAATTATCTAAATTTTGATCTTTGAATGTCTAAAAATATATTATATATAGCTAATATTGTTAATTGGCATCCAATTGGCTAAACAAAAGAGGTTCACAATTGTATCCTACTTGTTAATATCTTGTCAAAGGTTAAGTAATAATCATCGGAGATGAAACATGTCCATACCATTTTTAAGCTATTCTTTCTCTTGTCGGAAGTTTATTGAATCTTTTATACATTATTGCATTAGATTTAGTTTATGTATATTTCGATTTTTTTGATACTATGAATACAAAACTTTTATATTTGACAATGAACTTTTATTCAATAAAGCTACAATAAAGCGTACTTAGCTATTAATATCAATTAATCTAAGTGACCCGAACGAGTAATATTTTTACGGTAAAAATTGAATTAATCATCTCAAAATAATAATTATAGAATTTAGAACCATAATATGGAATTATACAAACTAAATATTATGTGAATAATATTTTTAGTTTTTAATGTAGGTTGTTAAATTATTGTTACTAGATGTTTGATATATCAATTTCAATATTTTAATATCAATACGATTAAAACCAACGTGTAGAAAGTTATTCAGAAAAAGCAACACAACCAAATCTGTATTTATCAGATAATCCTTATGCAAAAGATGTCGATTCTATTATCTGGGCTTCATACAGACAAATTTTTTCTGAGCATCAAATTTTAACGTTCACGAGACTAGTAGGTCCAGAATCTTTATTAAGATTTCAAACAATTACAGTTAAGGAATTTATTCGCAGTCTATTACTATCAAATGCATTTAAAAATCTTAATTATGATGTAAATAATAATTATAGATTTGTTGAAATGTGTGTACAAAGAGTTTTAGGCCGCGATTTATATAGTGAAAGAGAAAAACTAGCATGGTCTATTATTATTGCATCTAAAGGTCTAGAAGCATTTGTAGATAGCTTATTAGATAGTGATGAATATCTAGAAAATTTTGGAGACAATGTTGTTCCTTTTCAACGTAGAAGAATAATTGCACAAAGAAGTAAAGGAGAAACTCCTTTTAATTTAAAAACACCACGTTACGGTAAAGAATTCTTGGGTAATTTATCAACAGGTAAGCCTCAATATATTTGGCAAGGAACTGTGCGTAAATTTACACCTCAAGAAAGAATACCAAAAGCTGGAGATCCAGCATTATATCTTGGAATGGTAAAAGATGTTTCATTTACCCTATCCCCAATTAAATAAATAGAATGCAGCAAGTAAACTAAAGTCTAAAACAATAAAAAGAAGTTTACTTGTTGTATTCTATTTATTTAATTTAAATCTCTACTCAGATATGAAATATAAAGCGAGTAACGGGAATCGAACCCGTGACCTGACCTTGGCAAGGTGATGTTTTACCTCTAAACTATACTCGCTTGTTAAGTTTATATCATTATACGATATATGAAAATAAAAATAAATATAAATATCTAATATATACATATTTGTGTAATAGAAGATCAAGATATAGATTAGTCTCTTGTAAGTAGATTTTCTGTATCTTGATCTTCTATATATTAAACATTCTTATCACTTACGCTACTAGTGAATTTACTACCCCTGTAATTATTACTAGACCAGCCCATAATCCACTACCAGTAAAAATCAAACCTTTTGATGTCTCCCATTGACTAGGAGATGCAATAGATACAGGAACGGCTACTACTAAAACTGTGGATAAAATTACTAAAATAAAAACTAGTAATTGTAGTGCTATAATCATTTGTTCTCCTTAAAATAATTTTGTGTATCAATAAATATTATAATATTATTTATCCATTGTACGATTTATTTTATATTTTTGCCTAGTTGTAAACTATCCAAATCAAAATTTATATATTTTTAACTAAATTTAAGCCGAAGTGTTTTTATATGAAGGACCTTCATTTGTAGAAGTGAAGAACTTTCGAAAAAAACGAAAAAATTAATATAGTAAAATTTCAAAAATAAGCTTATTTTAAGTACCTAATTTTTTGATAAATTTTATTAAAAATCAAATACATCGTTAATTTGCCAAAAATTAGAGTGGTTAATTGTAGTTTTTTGCATAAAATCTTATAAATTTTAAAAAAAGAAATGTTAAAAGAATTATTATTTAATGCCTTAAAATGAGTACTATATATGATCTTCGATCTAATAACAATAGAATTGTTTATTTGTATGATCATCATTATATTAGAGTGTTTATAATGTAGATATTTTAAGTAAAATTCATTAAAATATTCTAAAAGAAAAGATTTATTTATTTCTAAAAGACTGTTTGATATATAATAGTTATTAAAATTTAATAAGGGTTTTGTATCATAATCTAGTCTAGTGCAAGGTCTTATGTTTGTAATTAACAAAGTTTTCAATAAAAGATTATGTAGAATTAAATATAAAAAATATCTTTTCTTATATAAACTAAAAGTTTTGATTAATTAATTTTAGCTTGTATATAAGCTAAGATTATGCCGTAAACTTGATTAAAAAACTGTTTTATTTATGATGATTATTCTGTATTCAACAAAAATATTTAGAAAAAAATATGTATATTATGCAATATCATATACTATTATATTTATATGAAAATCATGAAAAAAAACTATTCTATTAGAAAGCTGCTTAATTTATGATTGTTGTTATATCTAAATTAACAAAAATGTCTTTTATATATTTTTTAGTTATAACTAACTAGTAATCTTACATTAGCATACATTATTAAATAAGTGGTAATATTCATTATCTTGGTAAATGAATCAAATCTAGATCTCTGATTGACTGCCAACCTGCTGCTATATAAAGGATGGTATATATCACACAAAGCTTTTTCTATTAATAGTTTTTGCTGAAAAGATATGCTTTGTACTTTATCGCTAATAATTTTTGCATTATAAGAGTTACTCGTACTAATATCAAAACGTTGAAATACTACGTCTTCTACTGATTTTAATATTAAATTTTCCCATATGCAAATAGTCAGTATTGATAACTCAAATAAACTTATATTATAAAATAGTAATCTATAGTATAGATATTAAACCCAATTTTTCTATTTACTAGAGTCAACATTAAAGCTACTTTATGCTAGATAATGCTAATAAAAATTTAATTGTATACTACTTAATAAGTAGTAATTAGTATTAATTTGCCAGGAATGACTTTAGTTTGTTTTTTGCTCAAGTTTTCTATTTTGATACCAAGTATTTTACCGGTTTTTATAAAAAAAGCTATTAAATACTAGTGATATTGATAAATACTAATCACAATAAATATTACTTATTAATTATGATAAAGATTTTTATAATAGTATATATCATTGTCTTTGAACAGTATTTATAAAACTTACTCAAATATAACATTTTTAATATATATATATAAAATTATTAGAAAATATCTTAATTGTAAATAAAGTGATGGATTTATTCTATTTATTAAATTGGAAAGTCTACTACTTGAACCAATAGAATTTAGATAAGATTTTATTATTAAATATGTTATTAATTTTATTGAAGAGTTTGTGCCACAAAATAGAATAGGTAATTTGTTACTATCATAAGATTCAAACTTCATATTTTAGATATAATAAATTAGATATAATAAATAAGTAGATGATGATATAATAAGTTATTTGTTTATCTATATTTTATAAATGCTAAAATAATATAGGTATTATTTTAACTAGCAAAAAGTCTACTTTTTAAAATATCTTCAGATTCTATTGTAACTAAGTCAGATTTAGTTAATACCTTCCCAGTTTGCGCAAAAATACGGTTCGCTTGTCTCATACGAGATCTATCTATGGCGTTTCGAATACTTCTTGCGTTAGCAAAATGTGGTTGAGTCATACGTCTATTAATATACTCCAAAAGAACACGATCTGCGTCTGGACTTAATTGATACTGTTGTTCTTGAAGCATCAATTTGGCAATGGCAAGAAGCTCTTCAGATGTATAATCTGGGAAGTCTACGTGATTTGTAACACGTGAAGATAATCCTGGATTAGATTCATAGAATTTATCCATACGATCCTTATAACCAGCAAAAATTACAACTAAGTCTTGACGCTGATTTTCCATAACCTGAAGTAAAATTTCAATGGCTTCTGCACCATAATCTCTTTCATTATCGGGTTTATAAAGATAATAAGCTTCATCAATAAATAGTACTCCACCTAAAGCTTGCTTTAACACTTCTTTAGTTTTAGGAGCTGTGTGGCCAATGTACTGTCCTACTAGATCATCTCTTGTAACAGTAAGTAAGTGTCCTTTTTTGATATATCCTAAACGATAAAGGATATCTGCCATCTTCATCGCAACAGTAGTTTTTCCAGTTCCCGGACTACCTGTAAATGACATGTGTAATCCTGGATTTCCAGACACCATTCCTAACTGTTTTCTTAATCGATCGATCAGTAGTAAAGCTGCGATCTCTCTGATACGTGTTTTCACGGGAACTAGGCCAATTAAATCTTTATTTAATTGATCTAAAATACTTTGAATTTGAGTTTTATTATACTCTTCCTGTAAATTAATAAAATTGCTATTCATAATCTCTATAGAGTGTTAAAGAATTAATTATAATTTCATAATATTATTCATGATCAATAGTAATTATATCATAAGATATTTACTATTGTTAATAAATATTTACTATTGTTAATAAAATAGATTCTTTATTTTAATAATCGAGCAAAGAGTATCGATATTTTTAAGTATTGTTTAATAATCGAGTGCCTTTGGTTCTAGGATTATAGCAGAATATTCTATATAAGTTCACCCTGTTTCTCAAATCCGTAAGTGAGACTTTCATCTCATACGGCTCTTAGGCTTTTTTATTTTAGATGAAGAATTTTGGATTTTTATAAAATATATTTTTGTAAACCAAGCTTTCATTCCTGAAAGCCTTTTCGGGGGGGGTGACTCCACTTGCCTAGCCAATCAGAATTAAGTGGAAAATAATAACTGTTGTTTTCTGTTATAAATATTGAGTTTTCGTTACTGTATCTCACAATATGCATAGATTGATTCCAATTCGCCCACTATTAACCTAGAGTGAAGTTTTAATTTGTTCATAAAAATTTAGACGAATTCTAGATAGATCCTAAATGCTTACTTTTATAAGTAATAAGTTTTTTGGACATTTTTTAAGGATTTTCCATAGTAACAGATTCTCAAGTATACTTCAGTCTAATTAATGTCTTTTTTTCTGGGAATTTGGAATCTTTTTAGAAGATTTGAGTTTACGTTATTCTATTAAGTATAAAAATCATATTCTTGTTTAATATTTTTAAATTTAATAGAGTATACTTACTATTTTAATGTATAACAAATCACACTTAAACACAAAAATATTAGTAAAATTTAATCTATTTTTTCAATTTAGTATTAAAAAAATTGTTTTACTATTTTTATTATAAAGCAAATTTATAGTATTATATATAGTATTTAATATGCTTAGACTGATTTTGAGATTATAATATATAATCTCGACAATATATTTCAATGTTTTATTTAATTATGTGAATTAGAGAAGTTTAATTATTTGAAATATAACGTGATATAGAATTCTTTGTAAAAAAATTGAAATTATAATAAAGAATAAGAGATGACTTAAAATGCATAATTTCCTTTATTAAAATGAAAAGGTAATGAATACATTCATCTTTTTGTTTAGTGAATTTATTGAATACATATTATATTTGATATTTAGTTTAGCTTCCTGAAAAAATCAAATTAATTAACAAGAATATTCTTTTTTATTGTAACGGAGTTAATTTTGTACTTAAATAGAGTTCATAAATAATAGACAATTTTAATGACTATATTTTTGATTGTATGTCTTGAATTTTAATCTCAAGTTTAATATTAATTCTTTAAATTATACGAATTAGTTTTTTTATAATAATTATAAATAAAATTTAATATTTGTTACGAAATTATTTAAAGTAAACATATAATAATATATTTGATTAAATTAATAAGTTCTTAATCAAGCTTTCTCTTACGTAATTAATAATAAATAATTTATGTCTTTAATTTAAAAATATTAGTATAAACCTTTATTATATAGTGAACCTAATGATTAAAGATTATCTATTACAATTTTGTTACATAAGTGTTTAGTTTATTGTAAAATATTCTTAAGAAGCCCCTAATTTTTAGGTTATGAAATTATTGACTTAAATATACTTATCGAATTTGACTTGTAGCAAATATATTGCACATTTACTTATAGAACAAGAAACATTGAAAGTAGTATTTTAATTCGAACTGTAGTATACTAAATGTTAGGAATAGGATTAAACATATTTATCACTTAGGGTGTGTAGCTCAGTGGATAGAGTTCCAGATTCCGATTCTGGCTGCCGGGGGTTCAAGTCCCTCCACACTCGATATAACAGCTTATTTGTATAAACGACTACGCCCCCCCTGATATAATAATCAGGAGGGGCGTAGTAAACTAATAATGTTTAAACATTATTAGTGAATTCTACATTAACCGTTGATAGAAGGAGCTGTTAAAGCTACAGGAACGGATTGAGTAGAAGCTAAATCAAGAGGGAAGTTGTGAGCATTACGTTCATGCATTACTTCCATACCTAAGTTAGCACGGTTTAAAATATCTGCCCAAGTGTTAATTACACGACCTTGACTGTCAACTACAGATTGGTTGAAGTTGAAACCGTTAAGGTTGAATGCCATTGTACTTACAGACATAGAAGTGAACCAGATACCTAATACAGGCCATAATCCTAAGAAGAAATGTAGAGATCTAGAGTTGTTGAAACTCGCGTATTGGAAGATTAAACGACCAAAGTAGCCGTGAGCAGCAACGATGTTATAAGTCTCTTCTTCTTGACCGAATTTGTAACCGTAGTTAGCTGATTCGTTTTCTGTTGTTTCACGAATTAAACTAGAAGTTACTAGAGAACCGTGCATAGCACTGAATAAAGAACCACCGAATACACCAGCTACACCTAATTGGTGGAAAGGGTGCATTAAGATGTTATGCTCAGCTTGGAATACAAGCATGAAGTTGAAAGTACCAGAGATACCTAAAGGCATACCATCAGAAAAGCTTCCTTGACCAATTGGGTAAACGATGAAAACAGCAGCAGCAGCAGCAACTGGAGCAGTAAAAGCAACTGCGATCCAAGGGCGCATACCTAAGCGGTAGCTAAGTTCCCACTCACGACCAATGTAGCAACATACACCAATGAAGAAGTGTAATACAACTAATTGGTAAGGACCACCATTGTATAACCACTCGTCTAATGAAGCAGCTTCCCAGATTGGGTAGAAGTGAATACCAATAGCAGCAGAACTAGGAATAACAGCACCAGAAATGATGTTGTTACCGTATAGTAAAGATCCTGCAACTGGCTCACGAATACCGTCGATGTCTACTGGAGGAGCAGCAACGAAAGCGATGATGTATACAGTTGTAGCAGTTAATAGAGTTGGGATCATTAGTACACCAAACCAACCGATGTATAAACGGTTTTCAGTGCTAGTAATCCAAGAACAGAAACGTTCCCATAAGCTTGCGCTTGAGCGTCTTTCTAAAGTAGCAGTCATAATTTTATTTTTATTGTTAAGGCTAATCAAGATTCTTCCCAAGTTATATAAAGGCTTGTTAAATATAATTATCACTTCATTTGAAATTTTTGTAAAGTCAAGCGATGAAGTTACATTGGTAGAGTATACATAGGAATACATTTCTTGTCTAACTCTGATCGTGTATTTGATGTTTGATAGTCTCTTAAATTAACATTTTCTATCGAACATACAATCTAGAAATCAGGCTGAAGTTTTTATATTGTCAAAGAAGCTGTTACAGAGGCAAGTTATTATTATATTAGTTCTACATATTTCAAATGTTGATTTTATCTTCAAGTTTTGTGCAATGTCAACTAAATCTATTATCGAGGGATAGCTTATTGAAAGATGAAGATCGTCTAGGTATCATTCTATTTCTATCATTTGAATTTTTTCATCATTGGATATTTCGCAAATAATGTTCTTGATTTAATCACCTGATTGAATTTATAATTTTTTGCGATATGTTACTACTAATACTATATGAGCTAAGCAAAAGTATTTGGAATGTGAATTATGATAAGATTGCATAAGTAAATCTTTTCACAAATAAGGAAGGGAAATTCTTTTCTACTTATATTATAGAAATGCACGTTTTTCTAAAGCTATATATAAACCATTATGTTGATTTTCTTTTAATTTATGAACCTGAGATTGGTGTTTTAATAAATCTCTAAGTTTATAAAAATATTTTTGTTTTCAAATAGTTCTTTTACCTCTTGATATTGTTTGTCCTATGTATACTCTTTAGGTTTTTGTTTCTTGTTTTTCGTTCACGATTTATCTCATGAGCTTTCACTTTGGGATTGTTTTAAAGATTATCGCATCATAAAACTTTTCTAAAGATCGATTATTACCGAGCATCTGTAAAAAGACTAATGAAGTTTTAAGTCGTTGAATTTTGTAAAAAGGTTTATAAATCGCAAAAGCATCACTTGCATAAGATTTAGAGATATTCTTTTTAATTCGGAATAATTTCATGATAGATCCAAATGTTGGTTCTATATGCTCTATTAATGGTTTGATCATTTCAGTTAATTTATATATTACAGCGGATATAAAATGATTATCTTTAAGAAAGTTTATGTTAGGTTTCTTTTTTTGCCATTAATCTTATAGTTTAACTAGCTTATAATTATCATTGGTGTAACATTTAGTGCAGAATCTACTTAGATTATTGAGAACATATGCGCGTTTAGTGTTTCTAAATATAATATGATAAATTTAAATCATTTTTTCTTTTACATCATTTTTACAATTTGGTTTTTAAGAATTTTGATGGTCTCGATGTAAAATATATTCTCGAAGGTTCCAGAAATCTTTTTGATGTTCTTATTGATATTCTTTACTTCGAATATTTTGAATATCACAATTAAGTCACTTGAATACGGATTTTTGTAATCGGTAAACAACTTTTTCTTTTTTCAATCATCTGACAAAGCGAACCTAGCCTGTGTTAAACGACATTTGCTAAACAATCTTGGTCTTTTGTGTCTGCGATTAATCGGCCTAGTAATCGAGAATACATATTTTTAAGTTATTTTACTTCATTAGAAAATAATTCTTTTTTAGTTGAAACTACACTCAATCCAATATGGAAAGAACCTGTATCAACACTTGAAACCAAAGGTTTATTATCGCTTCTGGCTTGATAGTTTAACTAAAGAGTAAATGGTTTAAGTGTTTTTATTATAGGTGATTTTCTTGCCATAGCTGGATGAGTAGGCTTTAAAGCTTTCACATCCAGCTTAAGAACAGAAGCTGTTTTAGCTATCATATCTTCTTTAACTTAAAATATAATCTTTCAGAGTTAAAACTCTAGACTAGGTTAATTTAGCTAATACAGCAAAAGTTTAACAATTATCCCGCTTCTTCTACCCTTCTAAGATGTTTAATGAACATTAGTAGAGTTCAGAACCAGTGAAGCATCTTAGCGTACTCGTAGTCAGTTAAGACCTAAGCTAACTATTTAGTCGAAGCTTCTAACATTTAGCTGAGTGGGGGATGGACTTAATAGAATAAAATTTCAGTTGATATAACTTTGACCCTGTAAAGTTATAATAAAGATGATTATGTATTTAATCTTATGATGTTTCAAGATAAACATATTTAGAGTTTATGTTATAATAAACAAATATCCGAGCTTTTAATTTTGCATATTACGCATGGTAAAGATTTGGATAAATAAAAAAAAATTTCAGATAAAATTCAAAATAATTGTCAGTGAAACAAGAAATTATTTGTAGCATTTCATTACTTATTAAATTATCATTAAGCTTAATAATATGAAAAAATTTAACTTGTGAAGTCAAAAAAATCTTAACAAAAATACAAAGAGTGAGAATATATTAAATCTATTGCTGATGATACCCTTCATAAGTGGGTAGAAAAAATATTAAATATATTATTTAATATTTGAGCGCTTGTTATTTCTTAATCTTTAAAAGGTTAAGAAATATTACAAAGGTTAAGGGTTCTACCCTAAGAGTTATAAGCGCATTCAAGAATAGGTTTACTGTAAAGGTGCCATTTGTTCTTAAGTAAAACTAATGTTTAAGAAGGTTCATGATAACCTTAAAACAAAAAATAGCTTAAACATTTATAGGATTGAACTCTCTAGAAATTAACTAATAGATATTCGTTTGTAGAATTCCAACCCTCCTCGAAATAGGAGCAATGCCGATAGTGCCCGTAACAGCTATAGATTGTAGTTTTGTGGTAATATAATTCATGTTAAAGCCGGGAAGTCCTAGTGCCAAAAAGATAAGTTAAAATTTTTCAAGTAGTGCTTGGCAAACTTCTAAGACGAATAAATGCTAAGTTATTTAAAAAGTGTCTAATTATACATTATACTAGTTGTGATATAACTATCAATTTAATAAGTGGGATTCTTAAATCACCCGCATGCGACATCTTGATATTAATTGCAGTTCTGTGTAGAGAGTAGGCAAATTAGTAATAGTCTAAAGAAGTAAGAAGAAATAATTGGAACAAATAAAAACAATATTAAAACTTCTTATTGAAAGAAAATAAGGTAGGCTTCAATTAATCATAAAGCCAAATGCATTAATATGGGTAAGAAGGTGATTAACTTCGCCGAAGGTTTATAGAATATAAAGGAGATAAAGTCTTATGCAACCAACTCGTCAGAAATGTGTTGAAGACTGGAAAACCTTACCTTGGAAGAGATTTCGAAAACAGGTTTTTCGTCTTTAACATAGAATATATAAAGCGCAACAAAAGGAGAATTATAAATTAGTAAAAAAATTACAAAGACTTTTCTTTAAGTCTCGAGCAGCTAAATTCTTAGCAATTAGACAAGTTACACAACTTAATAGAGGGAAAGATTTGAATTATTTGAAGATTTCAAAAATCTAAAAAAATATAAACATTAACTGTTAAAAAGAGTATATATACCTAAAACCAATGGAGAAAAACGTCCTTTAGGTATTCCGACAATCAAAGATAGAGTGGTATAATGTCTTGTGAAATATTTATTAGAACTCGTATATGCAGCATATGCATCAAAAAGATCTTAGGGGTTTAGACCTGGAAGAGCCGCACAGGATGCTCAGAAAAATATTTTCATAAATCTAGGTCGACTACAAACTAATTATAAAAAACGTATTCTGGAATTAGATATCGAAAAATGTTTTGATAAGATAAATCATGAAAAACTCATGAGTTTAATACACTTGCCAATACAAATGCATAAAATTTTGCGATCAGCATTAAAAGTAGGTGTATTAAAAGAAAGAGCTCGTATAGAAGAGGGAACACACCAAGAAGGTATTATATTTCCTTTATTCTGCAACATTGCATTGAATATATTTGTAACCAACCAGCGAAATATTTATGCAATACTTAGAATAGAGTCATAGTAAAAAAATCAGCTATAGTCTAATGGGGTATTCGATATACAGATGATCTGATCTTCTTTTTAGAAGATCAGGAAGATGCTGTAGAACTTAGAAGGAAAAAAGATGCTTTTTTAGCAGAAAGAGGTCTAAATGTCAAAGAGGCAAAAACTCATTGAGTCCTATTCATAGAAGGTTTTGATTGCCTAGGTCGGCGATTTGAAGTTAAATCAAATCATGCGTTAACTTGCTGGCCATCGAAGAAGAATAGAAGAAATCTCAATGATAATATAAAAACCGTAATGCGATATTTTCGTTTCAAGCTTAACAAGCGATTGAGTAAGGTTAAAGTAATTTATAAAGGTTGGTGGAATTATCACCAATATTGTGACTTATCCAAAATAAACTTATGGTCAATAAATGATTGGGTTTACAAATTTGTTAAAAAAGCAAATAGTAAACTTAATAAAAAGGATAGAGCTATTGCAAAGATAAAAAGATTAAATACAATCAAGGATATATTCAATGCTCACAGTTATTCTTTATTTGGATATGTTGCTGTAAAAAGTAATACATCGCCATTTGATAATGACTGGATCTATTGGAGTAAAAGCAAATAAAAACAATATTGGGGCTCCACAGCCAAGATATTAACATAGCAAAAGTTCAAATGGGGTGTCTGTAATTTGAAATTTGTAATCGATGATTATATTGAACTTCATCATAAAGATGGAAACCATCAAAATAATTTAAATAAGAATCTAATGGTTCTTCACAGAGAGAAATATCAAGCTATTCATGGGTTAAAAAAGCGCAAGGCAAAAGCCTAATAAATCAGGGAGCCGTATGAAGTGAAAGTTTCACGTATAGATCTGAAAAAGAGGGGAATCCTATAAGTTCGATAAGTATATTAGATGATCGTTTATTGATTATATTTAGTCCTATTCTATGTAATAATATACTTGTAATATAGATGAAATAGATGTCTCTATTCAACCAACCAAAACCTGTTAACGAGATATTCCATCATGTAAATTGGGAGATGTGAAAAGTAGATAAACAAGCAGCTATAACCATTATTGATTGTGTTTACGATTATTATAATGAAATAGGCTGATGTATATCTGATCAAAAACTCAAGATTATTATAAAATTTAGATCAAACGTTTGACTAAGACTTGAATGTTATGTTTCCTTCATTGATAGACAAAAAGTGAAAAGCAAATCAGTTGAGATTATTGTATATTCATTAAAATAGAGTAAATGTACATGCTCAATGATATTCTATTGAAAAAATTATATTCTCAAATGAACATGTACTGTTTATTTCTTAATTTTTTTAACATTTTTTGAGAAAGTTCTTCACATTGTTTAAGTAGCGGAGATTTACTCATATATCTATATCTTGCTTGCATCTACGAAAATTTAGCTGATGTTGAGTTTATTAGTTAATTTTAGCCGGTGTGTCATTTTATAAGCTTTATGCATAAAGATGAAGTCGTTCAGCTCCAAATTTATTTTGTTATATTATAGTTTAGCAAAAAATAAATTTCAGGATTCTTTGTAGCTAGAACATATTTCGTTTTTTAATGAATAAAGCAAGCTATTAATTTGATAGATATATTAAATCATCTATAATTGCCACATGATAGAGATATATCAGTATAACTAGTAAGAACTACTAATATGAAATATTATCAGACTAGATGCTACTAACAAATTATAATACAAATTTTAATAATTATAAGTTCATAAAATTATATTAATTAATCTTTTTTATTGTATACTCAATTTTAATACTTAATAACAATTAATAGCTTTTCATTTTTATTGACATCTAGTGTTTACTAGTTTACAAGAAATAAATCTTTTTATTAATAATTAAATATGTTGTATGTTATACAAAACGAAGTTCGTTTTTGAGTCATGAATAAGTAAGAATGAGATAAGAAAGTCGACAAAAATTCATTTTATCAAAAAAAGAAATTAAATAATACACTATTGATTATTCCCTAAAATTAGAATAAATATTTTATGAATTATATATTTATTTTACTCATAATTTCGATTTAATATTTAGAGAGAATTGTTAACTATTTATTGTGCGATTTGTTCTTAAGTAAAACTAATGTTTAAGGAGGTTCCTGATAACCTTAAAACTCAAAATAGCTTAAGGATTTATAGGATTGAACTTCCTATAAATTAACTAATATATATTCGTTGGCAGAATTATAACCCTCCTCGGGACGGGAGAAGTACCGATAGTGCCCGCGATAGCTATAGATTGTAGTTTTGTGGTAACACAATTCATGTTAAAGCTGGGAAGCCACAGTGCCAAAAAGATAAGTTAGAAATTTTCAAGTAGTGCCTGGCAAACTTCTAAGACGAACAAATGTTAAGTTATTTAAAAAGAGTCTAAAGTTACTAGTTGTGATATAACTATCAATTTCATAAATAGGATTCTTAATTCACCCGTATGAGACATGATAAAATTAATTACAGTCCTGGGTAGAGAGTAGGCAAAATAGTAGTAGTCTAAAGAAGTAAGAAGAAATAGTTGGAACAAATAAAAATAATATAAAATCTCTTTATTGAAAAAAAATAAAGTAGGCTTCAATTAATCATAAAGTCAAATGAATTGATATGTGTAGGAAGGTGATTAACTTCGCCGAAGGTTTATAAAATATATTGTACAAAGGGGATAAAGTTTTATGCAACCAATTCGTCAGAAATGTGTTGAAGACTGGAAAACTTTACCTTGGAAGAAATTTCGAAAACAGTTTTTTCGTCTTCAACATAGAATATATAAAGCGCAATAAAAGGAGAATTATAAATTAGTAAAAAAATTATAAAGACTTTTCTTCAAGTCTCGAGTAGTTAAATTCTTAGCAATTAGACAAGTTACACAACTTAATAAAGGGAAAGTAACAGCTGGCATTGATGGTATATCTAAACTTCAAGAAAGGGAAAGATTTGAACTATTTGAAGCTCTAAAAAATTTAAAAAAATAAACATCAACTTTTAAAAAGAGTATATATACCATAAACTAATTATAAAAACCGTATTCTGGAATTAGATATCGAAAAAGGTTTTGATAAAATAAATCATGAAAAACTCATGAGTTTAATACACTTGCCAATACAAATGTATAAAATCTTGCGATTAGCATTAAAAGTAGGTGTATTAAAGGAAAGAGCTCGTACAGAAAAAGGAAGACCCCAAGGAGGTATGATATCTCCTTTATTATGCAATATTGCATTACATTGAAGATATTTGGAACCAACCAGCGAAATATTTTTGCAATACTTACAATAGAGTCATAGTAATCAAATCAGCTATAGTCCAACGGGGTATTTGATATGCAGATGATCTGATCTTCTTTTTAGAAGATCAGGAAGATGCTGTAGAACTTAGAAGGAAAATAGATGCGTTTTTAGCAGAAAGAGGTCTAAATGTCAAAGAGGCAAAAACTCATTTAGTGCTATCCACAGAAGGTTTTGATTTCCTAGGTTGGCGATTTGAAGTTAAATTAAACCATGCGTTAACTTGCTGGCCATCGAATAAGAACAGAAGAAATTTCAAGGATAATATAAAAACCGTAATGCGAGATTGTCGTTTCAAGCTTAACAAGCGATTGAGTAAGGTTAAAGTAATTTATAGAGGTTAGTGGAATTATCACCAATATTGTGACTTATCCAAAATAAACTTATGGTCAATAAATGATTGGGTTTACAAATTCGTTAAGAAAGCAAATAGTAAACTTAATAAAAAGGATAGAGCTATTGCAAAGATAAAAAGATTAAATACAATTAAGGATATCTTCAATGCTCACAGTCATTCTTTATTTGGATATGTTGCTGTAAAAAAGTAATACATCGCCATTTGCTAATGACTGGATCTATTGGAGTAGGCGCAAACAAAAACAATATTGCGGCCCCACAGCCAAGATACTAACACAGCAAAAGTTCAAATGCGTTGCCTATAATGTGAAATTTGTAATCGATGATCATATTGCATTTCATTATAATTATAAAGATGGAAACTATCAAAACAATCTAAATAAGAATCTAATGGTCCTTCACAGAGAGTCTCATTAATATCAACCTATTCATGGGTTAAAAAAGCGCAAGGCAAAAGCCTAATAAATCACAGAGCCGTATGAAGTGAAAGTTTCACGTACAGATCTGAAAGAGAGGGAAATCCTATAAGTTCGATAAGTATATTATATTTAGTTCTATTGATTATATTTAGTTCTATTCTATATAATAATATACTTGTGCTATAGATGAAATGGATCTCTCGATTCAACCAAATGTGTCATTTTATATTTTCAAGATCTAAGATCTTGATCATACATACTAGTTGAGCCAATTATCAATAGATTTTAAACTAACTGTCAAAAATAGATATTCTAACGTTAAGAACTATATTATCTATTATAACTTTTCTTAGAAAAAAATTTATATAAATACAAATAATAATTTAGTGAAGAAACTTGTCGACTAATATTCTGTATGATGATATAGAATCTCTCTTTTTTATTTATTATATAATTTATATCTTCGTATAATTAAGCTATATATCAAACTTTTAATTAGTATAGTTTTGATACTTAAGTGTTTTGATAACTATTGTATCAAAACATTTAAATAAAATAATGACAATTCATATCTATATCATATATTATATATAATCATATATATCAGAATTAGCTGCTATAATTATAAATAAATTTTGCTGCATAGTAATTAATTTCAATCTTCTTGTATATTTCTGATACTTATCGATGTTTATGTTAATTAAGACATAGAAATGTAAGATCAATTTGATTTTATTCAAATAGTAAGGAATGAAGTTCTAAACTCATTAATCTGATATAACTTTAATGATAAGCATAAATAAAAGCCAGATAAGAAAAAGAAATCTACGTCTGTAGTTTACATTGACAGATTTTAATAAATTAAATTAACAATCTAGTTAATTGCTCAAAACAATGAAATTAATTCATAATATTTCTTTTATCAAAAGAATCCTTTTCTCATTTTTAGTCTTTTTGGGTTTCATCAACTTCTATGCTGCTCCAGTTCATTCATATCCTATTTTTGCTCAGCAAGCGTATGAAAGTCCTCGAGAAGCAACTGGTAGAATTGTGTGTGGTGTGGTGTAAGATTAATTTTATTAGCATTAAATCGAAAAGAAAAAATAATGATATATTATTTACTTGTATTAAATTGTCTATAGATTATGTTTGAATAATATTCAACTATATGATCTGCTATATTAGCACAGTATTAGTTTAAATCTTATATATTAGTTAAACTATAGATTAACCAACAATTATTCAAATACATAATATCTTAATTCTACATTTTTTAAGTAGTTAATTATTTGGGAATTAATATGCTTTATTATGAAAAGAGCTCCTACCTAATAACTATTTAATTAAGCAATATTTATGAACTATTATTTTCATCTAAAACTTTTTGTTGATAGTATCATAGAATATTAACTGGATATCTTATATTATTTCATATGTTGATAGAGCTAGTAATTTATATATAATTTATATAATAATAGTTAGTTCTAAACTAATTAAGTATAAGCCAACATCTTACTTGGACTTGAGGTAATTAGCTATTCTAATCGTTATTGTATATAGTTTAATTCTAATATAGTCTTGGTTAAGAGATAATTCATTTTGGATCGGCATTTTTTAATTGTTCATAGACAAAAATAAACTGCTTGCGATCTGCACTCCGACTTGAAGTGGCTAAAAGTTAATCTGTTTACGATATGTTTCAATTGAGTGGTTAAAGAATAAAAAAAGACTTTAGTAATTGAAAGAAAAGTTATACAAAGATATTAAATATTAAAAAATGTCAATAATATTATGCTAAAATTAATTTTGAAAAGTTTGGCTCAAGATGGACCTACTATTGTATCTTATAATTTAGAAAAAATATTCTTTATTTTCAATATGATAATAAAATTTTAGTTAAGTGTTTTATTAAATTAAAACTATATCACAAGCATTTGACTTAGAAACTGAGAATACAACAACTTGTATAAATGATTTTCTTAACTCTAGGCTAGCGAGTCAAAGAGTAGTGACAATTTGCTCTAATTGAATCAATAACTATTTATAGTGCGATTTGTTATTAAGTAAAACTAATGTTTAAGAAGGTTCCTGATAACCTTAAAACTAAAAATAGCTTAAGGATTTATAGGATTGAACTTCCTATAAATTAACTAATATATATTTGTTGGTGGAATTCCAACCCTCCTCGTGACGGGAGCAGTGCCGATAGTGCTCCTAACAGCTATAGATTGTAGTTTTGTGGTAACACAATTCATGTTAAAGCCGGGAAGTTAAAGTGCCAAAAAGATAAGTTAGAAATTTTCAAGTAGGGCTTGGCAAACTTCTAAGACGAATAAATGCTAAGTTATTTAAAAAGTGTCTAAAGTTACTAGTTGTGATTTAAACATCAATTTCATAAATAGGATTCTAAAATCACCCGTATGAGACATGATATAATCAATTACAGTCCTGGGTAGAGAGTAGGCAAATTAGTAATAGTCTAAATAAGTAAGAAGAAATAATTAGAACAAATAAAAACAATATAAAAACTCCTTATTGAAAGAAAATAAGGTAGACTTCAAATAATCATAAGGCCAAATGAATTAATATGGGTAGGAAGGTGATTAATTTCGCCGAAGGTTTATAGAATATATTCTATAAAGGAGATAAAGTCTTATGCAACCAACTCGTCAGAAATACGTTGAAGCCTGGAAAACCTAACCTTGGAAGAAATTTCGAAAACAGGTTTTTCGTCTTCAACATAGAATATATAAAGCGCAACAAAAGGAGAATTATAAATTAGTAAAAAAATTACAAAGACTTTTCTTCAAGTCTCGAGCAGCTAAATTCTTAGCAATTAAACAAGTTACACAACTTAATATAGGTAAAGTAACAGCTGGAATTGATGGTATGTCTAAACTTTAAGAAAGGGAAAGATTTGAACTATTTGAAGACCTAAACAATCTAAAAAAATATAAACATCAACTTTTAAAAAGAGTACATATACCTAAAACTCATGGGAAAAAACGTCCTTTAGATATTCCAACAATCAAAGATAGAGTGGTACAATGTCTTATGAAATATTTATTAGAACCTGTATATGAAGCATATGCATCAAAAGGATCTTGGGGGCTTAGACCTGGAAGAGCCGCACAGGATGCTTAGCAAAATATTTTTATAAATCTAGGCCGACTATAAACTAATTATAAAAAACGTATTCTGGAATTAGATACCGAAAAATGTTTTGATAAGATAAATCATGCAAAACTCATGAGTTTAATACACTTACCAAAACAAATGCATAAAATCTTGCGATCAGTATTAAAAGTAGGTGTATTAAAGGAAAGAGCTCGTACAGAAGAAGGAACACCCCAAGGAGGTATTATATCTCTTTGATTATGCAATATTGCATTGTATGGTATTGAAGATATTTTGAAGCAACCAGCGAAATATTTTTGCAATACTTACAATAGAGTCATAGCAAAAAAATCAGCTATAGTCCAACGGTATATTCGATATGCAGATAATCTGATCTTCTGTTTAGAAGATCAGGAAGATGCTGTAGAACTTAGAAGGAAAAAAGATGCTTTTTTAGCAGAAATAAGGTCTAAATGTCAAAGAGGCAAAAACTTATTTAGTCCTATCCATACAAGGTTTTGATTTCCTAGGTTAGCGATTTGAAGTTAAAGCAAACCATGCGTTAACTTGCTGACCATCGAAGAAGAACAGAAGAAATCTCAAGGATAATATAAAAACCGTAATGTGAGATTGTCCTTTTAAGCTTAACAAGCGATTGAGTAAGGTTAAAGTAATTTATAAAGGTTAGTGGAATTATCACCAATATTGTGACTTATCCAAAAGAAACTTATGGTCAATAAATGATTGGGTTTACAAATTTGTTAAGAAAGCAAATAGTAAACTTAATAAAAAGAATAGAGCTATTGCAAAGATAAAAAGATTAAATACAATCAAGGATATCTTCAATACTCGCAGTTATTCTTTATTTGGATATGTTGCTATAAAAAGTAATAAACCGCCATTTGATAATAACTGGATCTATTCGAGTAAGCGCAAACAAAAACAATATTCGGGTCCCACCGCCAAGATACTAATACAGCAAAAGTTCAAATGCGGTGCCTGTAATCTGAAATTTGTAATCGATGATCATATTGAACTTTATCAGAAAGATGGAAACCATTAAAACAATCTAAATAAGAATCTAATGGTCCTTCACAGAGAGTGTCATCAATATCAACCTATTCATGGGTAAAAAAAGCGCAAGGCAAAAGCCTAATAAATCAGGGAGCCGTATGAAGTGAAAGTTTCACGTACAGATCTGAAAGAGAGGGAAATCCTATAAGTCCGATAACTATATTAGATGATGGTCTATTGATTATATTTAGTTCTATTCTATCTAATAATATACTTGTAATATAGATGAAATGGATCTTTCTATTTAACCAATATACTTAGAAAAAATACTTGATATATTTATCCAGTTAAAAGCTGAATATCAGTAATATGGTATGTCCGGCTTTTCACTCAAGAATAAAAGAAGATATTCTTAGAAGTACTCTAATTGTCATTTAGCACAAAAACCCGTGGGTCTTGAAGTTCCGCAAGCTGTATTTCCAAATACCGTATTTGAAGCAGTTGTAAACATACCGTATCCAGAAAATACAAAGCAGATAGCTGCTAATGGTTCAAAAGTGTCATTAAATGTAGGTGCTGTAGTTATTTTACCTGAAGGTTTTAAATTAGCTCCAGCAGATCTTATCTCAGAAGAGATAAAGGAAAAAATGAAAGGCGTTTATATTCAACCTTATAGTACCAAACAAGATAATATACTAGTTGTTGGTCCTATTGCAGGAGATACTCATAGAGAAATTATTTTTCCAATTTTATCTCCAGATCCAAGTACTAATAAATCGGCTCATTTCTTCAAATACCCAATTTATGTAGGGGCAAATAGAGGCAGAGGCCAAGTATATCCTAGTGGAGAAAAAAGCAATAATAATATTTATGCTTCATCTGTTTCAGGTCAAATCACAAAAATTGAAAGTGATGAGAAAACAGGATCAAAGATTTATATTCAGACAGTTAAAGGGGATGACATCATTCAAACAGTACCTAGTGGATTAGAACTGAAAGTTGCTGAAGGAGATAATATTAAAGCTGAACAAGCATTTAATATAGACCCTAATGTTGGTGGATTTGGACAAAATGAAACAGAAATAGTACTTCAAAGTCCAACTCGTATTAAAGGAATGATTGCCTTCTTCTTTACTATTATCATTGCACAAATATTCTTAGTATTAAAGAAAAAGCAATTCGAGCAAGTACAGGCAGCAGAAATGAATTCTGCAACTTAATATTATGAATTAAAGACAAATATTATGTATTAAAGACAATAATTAATTAATTTTATGTTGAGAATCTATATCCACTATAGCTCAAATAACTGGGTATTTTTACATAATTATTTTTATTATCTCAATTCAATAAGGTTATTATAAGTAAAATTATATAATACAAAAAAGAGATAAGTCTTTCTTTACAAGTTTATTTTTGTAGATTAATAACTGAATTTATAGCAACCTTTAATGGAAGTAATTGACTTAATCTGATCTATTATAAAGTGAAAAATATTAATTTTTATAATAATTAAATTATTATAATTAATTAATTAATTATTAATAAGATGCATGAAGTATGATTTTTTAAATTCAAAAATTAATTTATCATACTTCATGCATCTTAGCATTGCAGTTAATACGAACAAAAGTTCTTAATTAAATAAAACTACATAAGAATTTATATGGATATAACATATTTTTAGAGAATTTAGGAGGTTCTAGTGAGTATTGAAAATAAATTAGCATTGTATGTGGATGCAGATTTGGAAAAATTAGATTTTAATCTAAAAAATATGACAAAAGCTAAGAATCCTATACTTTATGCCGCAGCAGAACATCTATTCCATGCTGGAGGCAAAAGACTAAGACCTGCAATTGTATTGTTAATAGCAAAGCTAACTCCAACAAAAATTTTAGATGTACATAGAAGATTGGCTGAAATTACTGAGATTATTCATACAGCAAGCCTAGTTCATGATGATGTTTTGGATGAATGTTCTACGAGACGAGGTGTAAAAACCGTACATAATACTTTTAGTACAAAAGTTGCAGTATTAGCTGGTGATTTTTTGTTTGCGCAATCTTCTTGGTATTTAGCAAATTTAGGAAACCTAAATGTAGTACAAACGATTTCAAAAGTTATTATTGACTTTGCTGAAGGAGAAGTAAAGCAGGGACTTATTAATTTTGACTTACATTTAAGTTTATCAGAATACATGGAAAAATCATTTTATAAAACAGCATCCTTGATTGCAGCAGGTTGTAAAGGTGCGTCCATGTTAAGTAAAGAAGATGATATAATATCAAATTGTGCTTACAATTATGGTAAATATATAGGCCTTGCTTTCCAAATTATAGATGATATATTAGATATTGTTGGTTCTTCCAATACTTTAGGAAAACCTATCGGTTCAGATTTTAAAAATGGAAATTTAACTTCTCCTATTTTATTCGCTTTAGCTGAAGAACCTTTGCTAATTACTTTCATTGATCGTGAATTTTGTAATATGGGCGACTTTGAAACATCTTTAATCTTGATTAATAGAAGTAGTGGATTGCAGCAAGCTAGAGATCTAGCTAATGAATATATACAAGCTGCTTTAAATTGTGTTGATGTTAATAAAAATTTAAACTCAATATTAGGTTTAAAACGTATCATGACACATATTTTAGATAGAGTTAGTTGAGCTTAATAATAATGATTCACCTCTTATTTATCATCAAGTGATGATAAATAAGAGGTGAATCATTATTACTATTATAAGAAACTTTTTACATTTCACCGGAATAATTTGTAACAATATATTTTATAATATTATCTAGTATGGTTGGGTAAACAATTTCATAAAATTGGATTATAACTTTAAGTATCAGTTCACTCTCTAATTTAGATCTATACATGAGAATTATATCGCATATAGCTCATAGGCTTACTTCTTATTTTTTGTGCACTTTTCATTTTAGATTGATTTATATCAATGATATATACGACAAACAACGTCTATAGTCGTTCATCTCTTATAAGTCAACGTTTTTCACTTACAGCATTAGAGCTCTACCGTGAAAAACGTTAAAAAGTTTTGATGCTATTTCTTTAAGATTAATTGCATAAAACTATTTTATTTTTTAAGCAATATAATTTTGTAAGTCAGGCTTATACTATCGAAAGTTTGTTGAGGAAGCGACTCCTTTTCTTTATCAATTTTACTATATAATAAGTCAATCTAATTGTGTATATACTTATTACTAGTTCAAATATCAGAGATTTTTTTGTTTTAAATGTTTATTTTTGATTAATTAATTTTAGATGTGTGTATATACATCTTATCCAATTCGTCCATCATCTAATTAATAGCTTGGTTGAATCGAGAGATCCATTTCATCTATGTTACAAGTATATTATTACATAGAATAGAACTAAATATAATCAATAAGCTATAATATACTTATCGGACTTATAGGATTTCCCTCTCTTTCAGATCTGTACGTGAAACTTTCACTTCATACGGCTCCCTGATTTATTAGGCTTTTGCCTTACGCTTTTTTAACCTATGAATAGGTTGATATTGATGACATTCTCTGTGAAGAACCATTAGATTCTTATTTAGATTGTTTTGATGGTTTCTATCTTTATGATGAAGTTCAATATGATCATTGATTACAAATTTCAAATTATAGGCATCGCATTTGAAATTTTGCTGTGTTAGTGTCTTGGCTGTGGGGTCCCAATATTGTTTTTGTTTGCGCTTACTCCAATAGATCCAGTCATTATCAAATGGCGATTTATTACTTTTTATAGCAATATATTCAAATAAAGAATAATTGTGAGCATTGAAGATATCCTTGATTGTATTTGATCTTTGCAATAGCTCTATCCTTTTTATTAAGTTTACTATTTGCTTTCTTAGCGAATTTGTAAACCCAATCATTTATTGACCATAAGTTTATTTTTGATAAGTCACAATATTGGTGATAATTCCACTAACCTCTATAAATTCCTTTAACCTTACTCACTCGCTTGTTAAGCCTGAAAAGACAATCTCGCATTACGGTTTTTATATTATCCTTGAGATTTCTTCTATTCTTATTCGATGGCCAGCAAGTTAACGCATGGTTTGCTTTAACTTCAAATCGCCAACCTAGGAAATTAAAACCCTCTATGGATAGGACTCAATGAGTTTTTGCCTCTTTGACATTTAGACCTCTTTCTGCTAAAAAAGCATTTATTTTCCTTCTAAGTTCTACAGCATCTTCCTGATCTTCTAAAAAGAAGATCAGATCATCTACATATCGAATACCCCGTTGGACTATCGCTAATTTTTTTACTATGACTCTATTGTAAGTATTGCAGAAATATTTCGCTGGTTGGTTCCAAATATATTCAATGCCATGCAATATTGCATAATAAAGGAGAGATAATACCTCCCTGGGGTGTTTCTTCTTCTGTACGAGCTCTTTCCTTTCATACACCTACTTTTAATGCTGATCGCAAGATTTTATGCATTTGTATTGGCAAGTATATTAAACTCATGAGTTTTTCATGATTTATCTTATCAAAACATTTTTCAATATCTAATTTCAGAATACGTTTTTTATAATTAGTTTGTGGTAGGCTTAGATTTATGAAAATATTTTGCTGAGCATCCTGTGCGGCTCTTCCAGGTCTAAACCCCAAGATCCTTTTGATGCATATGCTTCATATACAGGTTCTAATAAATATTTCATAAGACATTGTACCACTCTATCTTTGATTGTCGTAATACTTAAAGGACGTTTTTCCCCGTTAGTTTTAGGTATATATACTCTTTTAAAAGTTGATGTTTATATTTTTTTAGATTTTTTAGATCTTGAAATAGTTCAAATCTTTCCCTTTCTTGAAGTTTAGATATACCATCAATTCCAGCTATTATTTTCCCTCTATTAAGTTGTGTAACTTGTCTAATTGCTAAGAATTTAGCTGCTCGAGACTTAAAGAAAAGTCTTTGTAATTTTTTTACTAAATTATAATTCTTTTTTTGTTGAGCTTTATATATTCTATGTTGAAGACGAAAAACCTGTTTTCGAAATTTCTTCCAAGGTAAAGTTTTTCAGTCTTCAACACATTTCTGACGAGTTGTTTGCATAAGACTTTATCTCCTTTTTACAATATATTCTATAAACCTTCGGCGAAGTCAATCACCTTCCTACCCATATTAATTCATTTAGCTTTATGATTAATTGAAGCCTACCTTATTTTTTTTGAATAAGGAGTTTTAATATTGTTTTTATTTGTTCCAATTATTTCTTCTTACTTCTTTAGACTATTACTAATTTGCCTACTCTCTACCCAGGACTGTAATTAATTATATCATGTCTCATACGGATGATTTAAGAATCCTATTTATGAAATTGACGGTTAGATCACAACTAGTCAGTTTAGACACTTTTTAAATAACTTAGCATTTGTTCGTCTTAGAAGTTTGCCAAGCACTACTTGAAAATTTCTAACTTATCTTTTTGGTACGGTGACTTCCCGGCTTGAACATGAATTGTGTCATCACAAAACTAGAATCTATAGCTGTTACGGGCACTATCGGCACTTCTCCCGTCCCGAGGAGGGTTGGAATTCCATTAACGAATATATATTAGTTAATTTATAGGGAGTTCAATCCTATAAATCCTTAAGCTATTTTTAGTTTTAAGGTTATCAGGAACCTTCTTAAACATTAGTTTTACTTAACAACAAATCGCACCATATATACTGATAAAAACGCTTAAATAATTTATAGATGATACTGTACTGTGTTTTACATAAATTTACAGACAAAAGAGCATGGACAATTTTTGTAGATTTTGTTTGATAACTGTCTCAAGATAGATATAGTTAAGCCTTTAAATCTATTAAGTAAATTATTTCTTTTTGTAGTGGAATATTTTTAATTAATAGTCAATATTAACTACTAAATCGGCATCACAAAATTAATTAGTTTACTATTAATACTGTTTCTATCCGGTCAAGTATGTAGACTTACTTTAACCTCATTAATATAAACACTCATTTATACTTTAAAGTATTCAATAATAGAGTATATTAAGTATGTTGAAACTGAAAAAAAAGAAATATTTTGGTTGAATCGAGAGATCCATTTCATCTATATTACAAGTATATTATTACATAGAATAGAACTAAATATAATCAATAAATCATAATCTAATATATTTATCGGACTTATAGAATTTCCCTCTCTTTCAGATCTGTACGTGAAACTTTTACTTCATACGGCTCCCTGATTTATTAGGCTTTTACCTTGCGCTTTTTTAACCCATGAATAGGTTGATATTGATGACACTCTCTGTGAAGAACCACTAGATCCAGTCATTATCAAATGGCGATTTATTACTTTTTATTTTTATAGCAACATATCCAAATAAAGAATAACTGTGCGTATTGAAGATATCCTTGATTGTATTTAATCTTTTTATCTTTGAAATAGCTCTATCCTTTTTATCTTTGAAATAGCTCTATCCTTTTTATTAAGTTTACTATTTGCTTTCTTAACGAATTTGTAAACCCAATCATTTATTGACCATAAGTTTATTTTGGATAAGTCACAATATTGGCGATAATTCCACCAACCTCTATAAATTACTTTAACCTTACTCAATCGCTTGTTAAGCTCGAAACTACAATTTCGCATTACAGTTTTTATATTATCCTTGTTTTATATTATCCTTGAGATTTCTTCTATTCTTCTTCGATGGCCATCAAGTTAACGCATGGTTTGCTTTAACTTCAAATCGCCAACCTAGGAAATCAAAACCTTCTGTGGATAGGACAAAATGAGTTTTTGCCTCTTTGACATTTATTTCTGCTAAAAAAGCATCTATTTTCCTTCTAAGTTCTACAGCATCTTCCTGATCTTCTAAAAAGAAGATCAGATCATCTCCATATTGAATACCCCGTTGGACTATAGCTGATTTGTTTACTCTGACTCTATTGTAAGTATTGCATTGTAAGTATTGCTGAAATATTTCACTGGTTGGTTCGAAATATCTTCAATGTAATGCAATATTGCATAATAAAGGAGATATAATACCTCCTTAGGGTGTTCCTTCTTCTGTACGAGTTCTTTCCTTTAATACACCTACTTTTAATGCTGATCGCAAGATTTGATGCATTTGTATTGGTAAGTGTATTAAACTCATGAGTTTTTCATGATTTATCTTATCAAAACATTTTTCAATATCTAATTCCAAAATACGTTTTTTATAATTAGTTTGTGGTCGGCCTAAATTTATGAAAATATTTTGCTGAACATCCTATGCGGCTCTTCCAGGTCTATCCCCCCCAAGATCCTTTTGATGCATATGCTTCATATACAGGTTCTAATAAATATTTCATAAGACATTGTACCACTCTATCTTTGATTGTCGGAATACCTAAAGGACGTTTTTCCCCATTAGTTTTAGGTATATATACTCTTTTTAAAAGTTGATGTTTATATTTTTTTAGATTTTTTAGATCTTCAAATAGTTCAAATTTTCCCCTTTATTGAAGTTTACATATAAAATCAATTCCAGCTATTACTTTCCCTCTATTAAGTTGTGTCACTTGTCTAATTGCTAAGAATTTAGCTGCTTGAGACTTAAAGAAAAGTCTTTGTAATTTTTTTACTAATTTATAATTCTCCTTTTGTTGCGCTTTATATATTCTATGTTGAAGACGAAAAACCTGTTTTCGAAATTTCTTCCAAGGTAAAGTTTTCCAGTTTTCAACAAATCTCTAGGTAGTTGGTTCCATAAGACTTTATATTCTTAATAAAATATATTATATAAACCTTTGACGAAGTTAATCGACTGCCTACTTATATTACTTCATTTAGTTTTTTGATTAACTGAAACCTACCTTGTATTTCACCAAGGAGATTTAATACGTTTTTATTTGTTTCAGTTATTTCTTTGTTGCTTCCTTAGACTATTACTATTTTGCCTATTCTCTAATCAGGACTGTAATTAATGTAAGAATGTCTCCTACAGGTAATCTGAGAATCATATTTATTAAATGAATTGTTAGACTAGAACTATTCTCGTTAGACACTTTTTAAGTAACTTACTATTTGTTCGCCTTAGAAATTTGCCAAGCACTACTGGAAAATTTCTAACTTATCTTTTTGGCATTGTAGCTTCCCGGCTTCAACATGAATTGTGTTACCGCGAAACTGCAATTTATAGCTGTTGCGGGCACTATTGGTACTGCTCCTGTCCCGAGGAGGGTTGGATTCTCACTAACGAAAATACATAGTTAACTTATAGGTGGTTCAATCCTATAAATCCTCAAGCTATTTTAGTTTCAAGGGTATCAAGAACCTTATTAAACATCAAGTTTTACTTGAGAACAAATCGCACTCTTACCCAATAACAAATCGCACTTTATTAGCATCCTATTCAATAATAAAAGTAGATATTGTTTTGTATTTTCGTTATTTAGCTGCTTTGCTTGGTCTAATTCATCTTAAATTGTAAAGAATTATCCTCTTCGAAACAATATGTCTTAATTATCTTACGATATCGTTTGATATCTTATGATTATTATAATTTGACTAAAATACACTCTTGAAAAAACTTAATAGAATATTAAGTTTAATATAATCTAGACCTATGTTTGATTTGCCTCATTTTTTTAAGATTTTAATATAAGTATTAATTTGAATATTTGAATAAAAGAGTATAGTTATATATAGTAGTAAATTAACATAATACTAATGTTTATATTTAGTAAAGTCGAGTAACAAATTTTATAAAATAAAAAATTTTTTTATTTATAATGCTTCTCTCTGATGCAGATCCTTACAGAAGACTTTCATCTTATACGGCTTTCAGGCTTCATTATTATTTATAAAACATAAAACAATAATATTTTAGAATTGCTCTTTTGTTGAATATTTTTTAATTACTTTTGATGATATCTTAATGAATTAATATAATAGATTTTTGTAAACCTGTTTTTCATTACTGAACGCTTTTGGGGTAAGTTGTGTCCCTTCATAATGAAATAATTAGGTGCCGGATTTACTTGAATCTATATGCTTGGTTTAACTGGCAACAGAAACTGTTCTCTGTGTGTTCTGGGTGCTTATTTTCTGTTACATTAGGTTGGATATATCTAGACATATAATTCAATTTACCCATCATTATAGTAAAGTAGTCTAAATTTGTATGTTACGTAGAAATAGGTTTAATCAATAGCTTAAATACTTTTGCCATAATAACTAAATCTTTATTGGCGATTTTAGAGATAGGTAATGTTGGATATTTTTAATGAACTTTGTGTGGTAACTCTTATTGATCTATATTAAGTATTATTGATGGAGCATAGATATTTTTTTCTAATACTTTGTTAATTAAGTTATACTTAGAATCGCTACTAAATTACAGTAGAAGACTATTGTAAGCGATATTAATATTCTATATAATTTAAAAAAATCTAGCTTTTTTTAGCTTAATCAAATAAACACTCATAGATACTTTAGTTTTTTTATATTAAAGCATCTTAGATTATTGAAGCTTAAGAAAAAATATGCTCGAACAGCCTCATTTAAAACCTAAGAACAACCTGCACTTATTATCATTTCTGTATTATTAATTTTAATGACTTCTTAATTGTTTATAAAAACATACATAGGAGAATAGGATCAATAATATGGTTAATAAAAACTATATATCATAATATGTCCAAATGTTTGGTTTATATAGTATTTGAACAAATAGGTAGCAACTAAAATAGTTTATAATATAGAAACATTCTGATCACACATATGTGAGATATATACCGTGAGTAAAAATTGTTGTTCCAGACTTAATTTGTTATTTAGTGGCATGTCTATTTTATGATAAAAGTAAAAAATTATATTCCATTATATAAAATAAACTCAAAAATAACCAAAACTTATACTATTATTTTATTTAAATTTATTGAAATCACTAATAAACTTGTTTTTTTATATACTAATTTTATCTCCTTTATAATTGCCTTTATTGTATAAATTATTTACTATTGAAGAAGTTTATTATTACATTACTCGTGAAAAATCTTAAAAAAATGAATAAACAAATCGCACTACAAATCTTTATATAGATGCTAGAAAAGAGAAACGACTAATATGTCTTAAATAGTCAAAATGAGAAGTGAAAAAAAATTAAGCAAAAAGTAAAACTGGAATAGATCATTGGTGAATAAAAAAATAAGAATATTCATTAATAGTTAAAGTCGAGTGATCCATTTAATAAAATTACACTATAATTATAGTTTTGCTTATAATGCCACTCTCTAGTTCAGAGCCTTATGATAGACTTTTGTCTAATAAAGCTCCTAGGTTTTGATGCTTTATTGTTATAGATACTCTTTAAAATTGTATTTCGATTTATACTCATTCACTACGTGGTAAACAATTTCTAAATCCAGATACATACTTTTGTATTATTTACATCACTAGACTATGTTATTCTCTATCGTTATTAACGGTAAAGTCTGATTAAAAAGAATTAAATTTGAAATTATATAAGTTTAGAATTTTTTTAGTTAGCTTTCAATATTGTGGATATATTTATTCGCATGAATAAATCTCATCATCATTCTGCGCTTGTATTATCTACGAATAAAAATCTATTTAATAAGATTGTGGATCGAATTACTTATTTTAGAATACCGATAAATTATTTTAGTGTTGAAATAATTTATTAGTTATGAATATTTTAAGTTAAAATTCATATATCAATTTATTTGTTTAACTGTACTCTCTTTATAAACTGTTTTTATGTAGAAAATTTATTAAGTCTTTACTTTTAAGTTATTTGCATAAACCAGGTTTTCATTAAAGAAATCTTTCTAGAGTATTTTATGTCTCTTTCCTACCCGACTTGTATCATATTCTTATTTAGTTGAATACGGATTAATTGTTTGGAGTAAAGCTATATATTACAATTCGTTTCTTTTTTGTTCTAAATATTTTTCATTTTGTCACATTAGGTGTAATGTATTTTTATTGCATATAATCTAATGTGTGTAACCATATTTTAGATTTGTCTAAATTTGTATGACAAAAATTTAACAAAGTTTTATCTGGTTCATTAATTTCTATCTTTAAGAGTTTTCATATAGTAAAGCTTAGACATTTATTTAGATTTTCTCTAGTAACTTATAAATTAAAACATGTTTATTAACTTGATAATTTAGTTGCTGGATATTCTTAATATCATATAATATCATATTGTAATAAATTTTAATTACAATATCGCTTTAAGAATTACCAGAACTACTATCAACGAAATTTTTATATATTCTAATCTAATGCAAATATTTAGTTATACTTTCGTAAGTTTAAAATTAAAGCATCTTAGTTTATGTAATCTTAAGTTTATGTAATCTTAAGAAGCAATATGTTTACCAAGCTTTTCAGGTTGAATCGAGAGATCCATTTCATCTATATTACAAGTATATTATTACATAGAATAGAACTAAATATAATCAATAAGCTATAATATACTTATCGGACTTATAGGATTTCCCTCTCTTTCAGATCTGTACGTGAAGCTTTCACTTCATACGGCTCCCTGATTTATTAGGCTTTTACCTTGCACTTTTTTAACCCATGAATAGGTTGATATTGATGACACTCTCTGTGAAGAAACATGAGATTCTTATTTAGATTATTTTGATGGTTTCCATCTTTATGATGAAGTTCAATATGATCATAGATTATAAATTTCAAATTACAGGCACCGCATTTGAACTTTTGCTATGTTAGTATCTTGGCTGTGGGGCCCCAATATTGTTTTTGTTTGCGCTTACTCCAATAGATCCAGTCATTATCAAATGACGATTTATTACTTTTTACAGCAATATATCCAAATAAAGAATAACTGTGAGCATTGAAGATATCCTTGATTGTATTTAATCTTTTTATATTTGCAATAGCTCTATCCTTTTTATTAATTTTAATATTTGCTTTCTTAACGAATTTATAAAACCAATTTGACCATGAGTTTATTTTGGATAAGTCACAATATTGGTGATAATTCCACCAACCTAGGAAATTAAAACCTTCTGCGGATAGGACTAAATGAGTTTTTGCTTCTTTGACATTTAGACCTCTTTCTGCTAAAAAAGCATCTATTTTCTTTCTAAGTTTTACAGCATCTTCCTGATCTTCTAAAAAGAAGATCAGATTATCTGCATATCGAATACCCGGTTGGACTATAGCTCATTTTTTTGCTCTGACTCTATTGTAAGTATTGCAGAAATATTTCGCTGGTTGGTTCCAAATATCTTCAATGCTATGAAATGCAATATTGCAGAATAAAGGAAATATAATACCTTCTTGGTGTGTTCCCTCTTCTGTACGAGCTCTTTCCTTTAATACACCTACTTTTAATGCTGATCGCAAGATTTTATGCATTTGTATTGGCAAGTGTATTAAACTCATTAGTTTTTCATGATTTATCTGATCAAAACATTTTTCGATATCTAATTCCAGAATACGTTTTTTATAATTAGTTTGTAGTCGGCCTAGATTTATGAAAATATTTTGCTGAGCATCCTGTGCGGCTCTTCCAGGTCTCTCCCCCAAGATCCTTTTGATGCATATGCTTCATATACAGGTTCTAATAAATATTTCATAAGACATTGTACCACTCTATCTTTGATTGTCGGAATACCTAAAGGACGTTTTTTCCCATTAGTTTTAGATATATGTACTCTTTTTAAAAGTTGATGTTTATATTTTTTTATATTTTTTAGATCTTCAAATAGTTCAAATCTTTCCTTTTCTTGAAGTTTAGATATACCATCAATTCCAGCTGTTACTTTCCCTCTATTAAGTTGTGTAACTTGTCTAATTTCTAAGAATTTAGCTGCTCGAGATTTAAAGAAAAGTCTTTGTAATTGTTTTACTAATTTATAATTCTCTTTTTGTTGCGCTTTATATATTCTATGTTAAAGACGAAGAACCTGTTTTTGAAATTTTTTCCAAGGTAAGGTTTTCCAGTCTTCAACACATCTCTGACGAGTTGGTTGCATAAGACTTTATCACCCTTGTACAATATATTCTATAAACCTTCGGCGAAGTTAATCACCTTCCTACCTATATTCATTCATTTGGCTTTATGATTAATTCAAGCCTAACTTATTTTCTTGCAATAAGGAGTTTTCATATTGTTTTTATTTGTTCCAATTATTTCTTCTTACTTCTTTAGACTATTATTATTTTGCCTACTTTCTACCCATGACTGTAATTAATATAAAAATGTCTTGTACGGGTGATTTAAGAATCCTACTTATGAAATTGATGGTTAGATCACAAGGAGTCTCTTTAGACACTTTTTAAATAACTTAGCATTTGTTCGTCTTAGAAGTTTGCCAAGCACTACTTGAAAATTTCTAACTTATCTTTTTGGCACTGTGACTTCCCGGCTTTAACATGAATTGTGTTACCACAAAACTACAATCTATATCTGTTACGGGCACTATTGGCACTTCTCCTGTCTCGAGGAGGGTTGGAATTACACCAACGAATATATATTAGTTAATTTATAGGGATTTCAATCCTATAAATCCTTAAGCTATTTTTAGTTTTAAGGTTATTAGGAACCTTCTTAAAGATTAGTTTTACTTAAGAACAACTCGCACTTTTATCTAAGAACAACTCGCACTGTCATTTCTAAATAGTTCAATATTGTATGAAATTAGATAATTTAACTATCTAAATATATTTTATTTATTAAATACTATAAATTAATAGTATTAAGGCTCTTAAATATTCATGGAATATTGTTATTAATTAGAACTAATAGATACAGAGCCTAGTAATACTTTTACTTCACCATCTTCTGTCACATCGACAACAGCAGAATCGCCTGCTTTTAATTTTTCAGATAATACTTCTTCTGCTAAACAATCTTCTAGTAAACGCATAACTGCACGTCTTAATGGTCTAGCTCCATAAGTTGGATTATATCCCTCGTCAATTAGTTTATTCTTAAATCGTTCTGTAACATCTAATTCAATCTCTTTTTGTTTGATTCTTGCAAAAACTTCTTTAAGCATAAGATCGGCAATTTGCCTAACTTCATCTTTAGATAATTGTCTAAACACAATAATCTCATCTAATCTATTTAAGAATTCAGGTCTAAAGTATTGTTTTAATTCTTCATTTACTAAAGTCTTGATTTTGGCATATTGTGATTCACTAGGGTCATCAGAAGATAATTCAAAACCTAAGCCTCCAGAACCTTTTTCAATAACTTTAGAGCCAATATTTGAAGTCATAATTAACAAAGTGTTTTTAAAATCAACACTCCGTCCCTTAGCGTCCGTTAATCTCCCGTCTTCTAAAATTTGTAATAGTAAATTAAAAATATCCGGATGAGCTTTCTCAATCTCATCAAATAGAACGACACAATATGGTCTTTTTCTCACTGCTTCAGTAAGATATCCTCCTTCACTGTAGCCTACATATCCAGGGGGAGAACCAATAAGTTTAGAAACTGTATGGCGCTCCATATACTCAGACATATCTAGTCTAATCATGGATTCTTCAGAACCAAAGAAATATGAAGATAAAGCTTTAGTTAATTCCGTTTTTCCAACTCCAGTTGGGCCAGAGAAAATAAAGCTTGCAATAGGACGATTAGGATTCTTTAGCCCTACTCTTGCTCTTCTGATCGCCCTAGAAATGGCAGCAACTGCTTCTTCTTGTCCTATGATTCTATCATGTAAAGTATCTTCCATGTGAAGTAATTTTTCTGACTCACTTTTTGTCAGTTTCGTTACAGGAATACCTGTCCATGAAGCAACAATTTGAGCAATATCTTCTTCTGTTACAATTAATTCTTCTAAGTTTAGTTTAGGCTCATTCTTTTTTGTTTGAGAAATAGCAGCTATTTGGGACTTAATTTCTAGTTCTCGTGTGCGATATTTTTCGGCTTTTTCATACTGTTGAGCTCGTATTGCCTCATCTTTGATCTTGAAAACACTTCTTAATTCCTTTTCTAGTGCTCTTGCAGCTGGAGGTAATTGTGAATTAAGTAATCGAACACGGGATCCAGCTTCATCGACTAAGTCAATAGCCTTATCCGGTAGAAATCTATCTGAAATATATTGGTGAGCATAATTAGCAGCGGCAGCCAACGCTGAATCAGAAATTTGCAGTTGATGATGTCGTTCATACCGATCTCTTAAACCAAATAAGATTTCAATTGTTTCATCAACGGAAGGTTCTCCTACCATTACAGGTTGGAAACGTCTTTCTAATGCAGGATCTTTTTCAATATGTTTCCTATACTCATCTATTGTTGTTGCTCCAATACATTGTAAATCTCCTCGAGCTAATGCAGGTTTTAATAAATTAGCAGCATCTATTGCTCCTTCTGCAGCACCAGCTCCAATTAAAGTATGAACTTCATCAATTACTAGAATAACATTATTAGCAGCAGAGATTTCGTCCATGATGCGTTTTAAGCGTTCTTCAAATTCGCCTCGATATTTAGTACCCGCGACTAGTAATCCAACGTCTAGTGTGATTACTAATTTGTCTTCTAGCGTAGACGGGATATCTCTTTTTCCAATACGCTGTGCTAGGCCTTCTGCAATTGCTGTTTTGCCTACGCCAGGTTCACCAATTAAAACAGGATTATTTTTAGTACGTCTACCGAGAATCTGGATAACTCTTTCAATTTCTTTTTGTCTACCAACAACTGGATCTAGCAACCCTTCAGCAGCCATCTGGGTCAAATTCGATCCAAATTCTTCAAGCGTAGGAATTTGACTTCTAGATTGAAAGTTTCCATTGTTACTAACTCGCGCTTCTGCATTTTCTCCTAAAAGTTGGATAACCTCTGTTCGAATTGCTGAAACATCAACATCCAAGTTTTCTAAAACTCTAGCAGCAACGCCTTCGCCTTCCTTAACTAGTCCTAATAATAGATGTTCTGTTCCTATATAATTATGCCCTAATTGGCGAGATTCTTCCAACGAAAGCTCTAGTACGCGCTTTGCTCTTGGGGTGAAAGGTTATGAATTAGATATACTTAATTTTATCGATCTTTGAAGTTGAAATTAATATTGTATGTTATATTTTTTCTTAAAAATTCATAAGTATAATATTCTCTATATAAAAATCTTATTTAAATAATAAATTAATAACATAGTAAACATTTTTTTATTCACTCATAGTATTCATATAATCATTTTAGGTAATAGTTTTTTTACAGAAAAAAATGTTTATATGCTTTTTTTGTTTATATTTCAAGTGCAAAATCAAAAATATATCATAATGACAGGTTGTATATCTATAAATCTTTATGATTATAGATAATTTGGTTTAAATATTTAAGAATAGTCAAGAAATAAAGGTTTCACCTTCTGGTCTATTTATTTACGTCTGAAGCTTACAAACCAATTGTAGAATATTGAGCGCAATAGGCTTAGTTTAAATAAGTTCACAACTAATCTTAATAAGATTATAGTTTTCATTATAATTTATCATGAGTTTTATCTTTAGTACATATATCAGTACATATATTACATATATCTTAATGTAACAATATATATGATATATGGATAATAATTTTTATTTTTAATTTCGGCTTAGATCATGAAAAAATCTCTAATTATAGATATAAAATTTCATATAAATATACAATTATATATATTTTTACTTGAAAAAAAATCATTTTTATATAAAGATGATTTAAAAAAATCACACGATTTCAACCGCCACAAAACCAGAGCCTCTACCAATTATTTTCTCAACCTCTATTCGGGCGTCTTTTAAATTTACATTCATTAATTTTAAGACTTGTGCAGCGATGCCAGTTCCTTCGCCAATTAGTCCTAATAAGATTTGTTCAGTTCCAACAAAATTGTGTCCTAATCTTCTAGCCTCTTCTTGAGCTAACATAATTACTTTAACTAGTATGTGTTAAATATGAATTTGTCATACAACTGACCTATTAGAAGCAATATAGTATATAGAAATATAATAAAGCTCATTAAAGTATGATGAATATATTCATTGAACTCATTATATTTTGGAAAATATATAAAATTAATTGAGAGAATACTCACATTTACAATGTTAATTTTTAGAAAGAATATTTTATAAACTTAACTACTCGGGCTTAAGCTATTCAATCGGGTTTTATTGGTTATTAATTAATTATTGAGGCTTAAAAAGTTTGATTCGTCTGCTATCACTTTTAAGTGAATATTGATGATATATTTTTATTGCTTATATGAATTAAATGGATTCTTCATAAATGTTTGAGATTATCTCTTAATTATATTTTATAATATCTTGCGATAGCTTTTTCTGTAAAGCGTTCAAACATATTTTTTACTAACTAACTTCTATTACCTTTGATAATTATATATGATACCATAATCAACAAATAAAAAAATTTAATTTGCAGTATTTATAAAAATATAATCAAATTAGTACTAAATGTATGATCTATGTATAATGCACTAATCTAATGCTGAGGTGTTTGAACACTGTTGTATGATTGATCTGCCTAAATTATATAAAAATTTATGAGTATTTAAATTTAAGAAATATTATTTTTGTAAAACTTTCATATAAGTAGAAAGTAACGCATAACATAAGCTTATAATTCATTTGCCGTTTCTACTAACTGATAAGCAGCAATTACGTCATCTGTTCTCCAACGGTCAAATTCTTCTACAAAAATCCCACACTCATTTTCTGCAAGAACTTCTGAAACATTTTCTTTAACTTTTCTTAATGAAGTTAATTTTCCATCATATAAGAGATCATCATCTCTACGTACTTTAATAATACTATCTTTTGTCACTTTTCCTTGCATAACGAAACATCCTGCAACTACTCCTTTATTGACTTGAAAAGTTGTTCTAACCTTAGCAGTACCTACTTTTTCCTCTATAAAGATTGGATCTAGAAGTTTTTTCATTTCTTCTTGCATATCTTCAATTAAGTCATAAATAACTTTAAATTGTTTTAAGATAATATTTTCTTGAATGATGGTATTCTTTACGTTCGACTTAACAGAAGTATTAAATCCTATAATCATTGCTTTGCTAGTGATTGCTAATTCTACATCCGTTTCTGTAATATCGCCAGGAGAAATAAGTAAAATAAAAAGTTGAACTTTATTTTGAGGTATAGTTTTTAAACATTTTAAAATTGCTTCAACAGATCCTTGTACGTCAGTTTTAATTATAAGATTAATTTGTTTTCGATCTTCTATTTGATCCAATAATTTTAGATTAGAGAGAGATACAAATGAAGGTTGTTGGCTAATATTGGCTACCGTATTAAATTGTTTTATAGCTAACTTTGCTTCTTGCTCGCTATTGTAAATAGAAAAAATGGAGCCCGAGCCTGGAACCTTTGAAAATCCCCAAATCTCTACTGGCTCAGACGGTTTAGCTTCTTTAACTTTTATACCTTTATCATTAATTATTGCCCTAACTTTACCATAGATATTTTCAGTAACAATAATATCTCCAACTTTTAAAGTTCCATTTTGTACTAGCAAGTTTGCAACAGGTCCTCTACTTCTATCTAAATAAGCTTCTAAAATAGTTCCCTGTGCATTTCTTGAAAAATTAGCCTTTAAATTTCCTAGTTCAGCAATTAGAAGTATCATCTCTAAGAGCTTATTAATATTTAGCCCTTCTAATGCACTAATAGGTACCATAGGAGTTTCTCCACCCCAATCTTCTGCAAGCAATTCATATTTAGACAGTTGTTCTTTTATTTTATCTATATTAGAATCAGGTTTATCTATCTTATTGATAGCAACAATTACTGGTAAGTTCTGTTTTTTTATCAACTCAATAGATTCAATAGTTTGTGGTTTAATACCATCTGTGGAGTCAACAACTAAAACGACTATATCAGTTACGTTGACGCCTCGAGACCGCATGCCCATAAATGCTTCATGACCAGGTGTATCAATAAAAGTAATTTTATTGACTTTAGTGTCACTAACGAATTCTACAGAATAGCTACTCATCACTTGAGTTATTCCACCAGCTTCTTGAGATACAGTATTAGTTTCTCTTATCTTATCTATAAGAGTAGTGTAAAACTAGACTTTGCCATAAATTAGAATAGTCTGTTTGCAAGCTGTATGTGCACTTATGGTGCATAAAGCTAAAAAAAATTTGTTTTTTACTAAACATAAATATTGATTCTCTTTTTAATCATAAGAGTCCATTTCAAATAATAATGACTTGTATTATTGAACTAAGTGTTTTGCATTGCTAACTAAGATTAAATAGCCGAAATATTTAGTACTTATTTTATAATTGAATAATATGATATGATAATATTTTAATCATATGGTGGTAAAAATGAACAAAGAGAATGCTTTAAGCGTTCATTTAATATCTATAATTGATGCACTTTAATTACATATTGGTTAATTAAATATATTTAGTCTTAGTATATTAATTTTCAGTATGTTTATCAAATAGATTAGAATGATTATTTTTAGATATATTTTGGATATGAAATTTAACTTAAAAAAAATTAATTTTATTCAATTAAATATACATTACCGGAAGCGTTATTTGAATTAAAATAGAGGTGAGCAATGCATAAGTCACTTTTACTTTACCATGGTCAATATGACCTACAATAGTAACAACAGGAGGTCTAGATTCTAAGTTATTTTCCTTATCAAGGTTGAATCGAGAGATCCATTTCATATATAGCACAAGTATATTATTACATAGAATAGAACTAAATATAATCAATAAACCATAATCTAATATACTTATCGGACTTATAGGATTTCCCTCTCTTTCAGATCTGTACGTGAAACTTTCACTTCATACGGCTCCCTGATTTATTAGGCTTTTGCCTTGCGCTTTTTTAACCCATGAATAGGTTGATATTGATGACACTCTCTGTGAAGAACTATTAGCTTCTTATTTAGATTGTTTTGATGGTTTCCATCTTTATGATGAAGTTCAATGTGATCATCGATTACAAATTTCAAATTACAGGCACTACATTTGAACTTTTGCTGTGTTAGTATCTTGGCTGTGGGGCCCCAATATTGTTTTTGTTTGCGCTTACTCCAATAGATCCAGTCATTATCAAATGGCGATTTATTACTTTTTACAGCAACATACCCAAATAAAGAATAACTGTGAGCATTGAATATATCCTTGATTGTATTGAATCTTTTTATCTTTGCAATAGCTCTATCCTTTTTATTAAGTTTACTATTTGCTTTCTTAACGAATTTGTAAACCCACTCATTTATTGATCATAAGTTTATTTTGGATAAGTCACAATATTTGTGATAATTCCACCAACCTCTATAAATTACTTTAACCTTACTCAATCGCTTGTTAAGCTTGAAACGACAATCTCGTATTACGGTTTTTATATTATCCTTGAGATTTCTTCTATTCTTCTTCGATGGCCAGCAAGTTAACGCATGGCTTGCTTTAACTTCAAATCGCCAACCTAGGAAATCAAAACCTTCTGTGGATAGCACTAAATGAGTTTTTGCCTCTTTGACATTTAGACCTCTTTCTGCTAAAAACGCATCTATTTTTCTTCTAAGTTCTACAGCATCTTTCTGATCTTCTAAAAAGAAGATCAGATCATCTACATATCGAATACTCTGTTGGACTATAACTGATTTGTTTACTATGACTCTATTGTAAGTATTGCAGAAATATTTCGCTGGTTGGTTCCAAAGATCTTCAATGCCATGCAATGCAATATTGCATAATAAAGGAGAGATAATACCTCCTTGGGGTGTTCCTTCTTCTGTACGAGCTTTTTCCTTTAATACACCTACTTTTAATACTGATTGCAAGATTTTATGCATTTGTTTTGGCAAGTGTATTAAACTCATTAGTTTTTCATGATTTATTTTATCAAAACATTTTTCGATATCTAATTCCAGAATACGTTTTTTATAATTAGTTTGTGGTCGGCCTAGATTTATGAAAATATTTTGCTGAGCATCCTGTGCGGCTCTTTTAGGTCTAAACCCCCAAGATCCTTTTGATGCATATGCTTCATATGCAGGTTCTAATAAATATTTCAGAAGACATTGTACCACTCTATCTTTGATTGTTGGAATACCTAAAGGACGTTTTTCCCCATTAGTTTTAGGTATATATACTCTTTTTAAAGGTTGATGTTTATATTTTTTTAGATTTTTTATATCTTCAAATAGTTCAAATCTTTCCCTTTCTTGAAGTTTAGATATAACATCAATTCCAGCTGTTACTTTCACTCTATTAAGTTGTGTAACTTGTCTAATTGCTAAGAATTTAGCTGCTCGAGACTTAAAGAAAAGTCTTTGTAATTTTTTTACTAATTTATAATTCTCCTTTCGTTGCGCTTTATATATTCTATGTTGAAGACGAAAAACCTGTTTTCGAAATTTTTTCCAAGGTAAGGTTTTCCAGGCTTCAACGCATTTCTGACGAGTTGGTTGCATAAGACTTTATCTCCTTTGTACAATATATTCTATAAACCTTCGGCGAAGTTAATCACTTTCCTACCCATATGAATTCATTTGGCTTTATGATTAGTTGAAGCCTACCTTATTTTCTTTTAATAAGGAGTTTTCATATTGTTTTTATTTGTTCCAATTATTTCTTCTTACTTCTTTAGACTATTACTAATTTGCCTATTCTTTACCCAGGACTGTAATTAATTAGATAATGTCTCATACGGGTGATTTTAGCATCCTATTTATGAAATTGATGGTTGGATCACAACTAGTTACTTTAGACACTTTTTAAATAACTTAGCATTTGTTCGTCTTAGAAGTTTGCCAAGCACTACTTGAAAATTTCTGAATTATCTTTTTGGCACTGTGACTTCCCGGCTTTAACATGAATTGTGTTACTACAAAACGACAATCTATAGCTGTTACGGGCACTATCGGCACTTCTCCTATTTCGAGGAGGGTTGGAATTCTACTAACGAATATATATTAGTTAATTTATAGGGAGTTCAATCCTATAAATCCTTAAGCTATTTTTAGTTTTAAGGTTATAAGGAACTTTCTTAAACATTAGTTTTACTTAAGAACAAATCGCACTATCTATAGTAACTAAATCTTGATAATTTAATTTGTCTTCTAAAACAATATCAATGTCAAAGTTGTTTGCAATCAATTTAGATGTTTCAATATCTATTACTTGATTGATGGTAGCACAGATACCTTTTAAAAATAGAAATTTTATGATATCAGTCTCGGCAATGTTTAAAGTTTTAGCTAGCTCTTGCAAAGTTACAGAATCTCTAATAACAATAGGTCCTTGATATTCAGATAATACTTGATTATTCTCTTCTATATTTTGCTTCGATCCAAGATGTGTTTTTTTTACTTTATTTTTATTGACGATAGAAAACTTCTGATTAGTCTTAGTATTTGGCCTAGGCGGTCTCATTACAGACAATGACAGATTATCATTTGAATCCGTATCATCATTATTTAATATATTATAAGTATCGTCATCATCATCATTGAGATTAAATTTGGAACTATATTTTTTCTTACTCTTTAATTTAATCTTTTTGCCTTCACTATCAATATCTGTTTTAAGTTTAAGTTTTTTATCAATTTTGCTATTACTTTTTTCAACAACCTGTACTGTTGTATTGTAGTTACTATCTGTGCCAGATATAACCTTAGATGAAGAACTTGACTTAATTGTACCAGATGTAACCTGATCTAAAATATAAGGTTTCTGTAATTCTAAGATATTGTCCATTGTACGATGATAATCTGAAGACAACTTTATTAATGATTGAATTGAATAATTAATACTGTTAGATAGATTATAGAATGAACTAATCTTTAATGAGGGACGAATAAGAAAGTTAAAGTAATTTTGTTTTTGCATAAAAAAACGTTAAAAAATAAATGTCAAAAGGCTCATGCATGTATGTTATATAAACACTGATAAGTTTTTGTTTATTATGATTGATAAAAAAAAAGATGTTATTATTATAGAATAGAAGAATATAAAAGGTTAAATAGATTATGCCAAGATCTCAGAAAAATGATAATTTTATTGATAAAACTTTTACTGTTTTAGCAGATATAGTATTAAAAGTTTTACCAGCGAGTAAAGTAGATAAAGAAGCGTTTTCATATTATAGAGACGGAATGTCTGCACAATCAGAAGGAGAATATGCGGAAGCTTTGGAAAATTACTATGAAGCTTTAAAATTAGAAGAAGATCCTTATGATAGAAGTTATATTTTGTATAATATTGGTCTAATTTACTCTAGCAATGGAGAATACGTAAAATCTCTAGAATATTATCATCAAGCCCTAGAGTTAAATGCTAAATTACCTCAGGCTCTTAATAATGTTGCTGTGATTTATCATTATCAAGGTACAAAATCTTTAGAACAGTCTAATTCAGAAGTTTCGAAAACGATGTTTGATAAAGCTGCTGAATATTGGAAGCAAGCTATTCAATTAGCCCCTAACAATTATATAGAAGCACAAAACTGGCTAAAAACTACAGGTCGATTATAAAAGATTTGTTTTTTTGATAACATAATAACATTATAGCATTTTATGCTATAATGTTATTATGAGTTAGGGCTTGTAGCTCAGTGGATTAGAGCACGTGGCTACGAACTACGGTGTCGGGGGTTCGAACCCCTCCTTGCCCGATTATTTAGACTTTATATTGTTTAAAGGTTTAAAGATTATACTATTTAATTACAATTATTAAGGTTACTGAGGTTTCAAAGAATATTATTTCTTTGATATTTTATTTATTTTAAGTTATAATGTATGTAATTGTTAAGAAGAGTAGATTTTTCTGATATTATATTATTCAGATAAGCTGAAAAGCATATTACTCATTTAATTTGCTTTGGAGAAATTTTATATGACCATAGCAATTGGACAAGAAAAAAGCCGTGGATGGTTTGATCTTATCGATGATTGGTTAAAAAGAGATCGCTTTGTATTCGTAGGGTGGTCTGGATTATTATTATTTCCTTGTGCTTACTTATCAGTAGGTGGATGGTTAACAGGAACTACATTTGTAACATCTTGGTATACTCATGGTTTAGCAAGTTCATACTTAGAAGGATGCAACTTTTTAACAGCTGCTGTATCTTCACCTGCAAATAGTATGGGGCATTCTTTACTATTTGTGTGGGGACCGGAAGCACAGGGTGACTTTACTAGATGGTGTCAAATAGGTGGGCTTTGGGCTTTCGTTGCACTGCATGGATCTTTTGCATTAATTGGATTCTGCTTACGTCAGTTTGAAATTGCTCGTCTAGTAGGGATCAGACCTTATAATGCTATTGCCTTTTCTGGGCCTATTGCAGTATTTGTTTCAGTATTCTTAATGTATCCATTAGGACAAGCAAGTTGGTTTTTTGCTCCTAGTTTAGGTGTTGCAGCAATTTTCAGATTTTTACTATTCCTTCAAGGATTTCACAACTGGACATTAAATCCATTCCATATGATGGGAGTTGCTGGAATTTTAGGTGGAGCTTTATTGTGTGCTATTCATGGTGCAACGGTTGAGAACACTTTATTTGAAGATGGTGAAGCTGCAAACACATTTAGAGCTTTTACTCCTACGCAATCAGAAGAAGTGCGACGTCTAAACGTAATATAGTATAGAAACTTTTAAAAGTTTCTCTGATTAGGGTCAGAAAAGCCAACTGACTTATCTTAAGGAGAAATCTAAAAGAAAACATAGCATGTCAGTAAAGGGGAAAATAAAAGTTAAAAGCTAGGAAGAGGTTTATTTCCCCGAGGTGAGAAAGATGGGTGAGAGTAGACTCTCAAAGGCTAGTTACATCCGGGATAGATTGCCCGATCTATTTATCCTAGTTAACGATAGATTTGTATAGAGGTGATATAGTTTCTTCGTATTTACCTACCCTAACGACATACAAGATAACATCAAAAGATGATTAAGTAACGAACGGCCCACCCGCATACTATAACTATGTAGTTACTATTTTACGAAATTCGTTTGCTCACTAAAGTCACCTTTTAGGTGGAAATGTGAGAAGATTCCTCATAATGGAGGAAAGGATGTTATGTTCTTTTATTTTCATATATGTAATTACTCATCACAACCACTAGGAGTTAAAATGAATTTGAAAGAAAACGCAATTGTATCTAAAGATAGAAATTCGAATTTTAGTCCTATTAATAGATTAAAACAAGAAGAAAAACTGGCTCTTCAATTAGTAAATACTGTTACAAAAGATTATTCTAAAAAACTGAAAAGGTTTCAAGAACGTAATTTAAACGTATCACATATTAATTACAAAGTTGTTCATTTATTACATGATACCTATACTTTTGTTAATGCTTATGCTAAAATCTCAAAAAATAAAGGAGCGCTAACGAAAGGAGTTTTATCTGATGAACAGACAATGGAGTTTTTTGGTCAAATAGATGCACTAAAGATTGCTGAAAAATTTAAAAAGAATTCATATCTTTTTAAATCTACTAGAAGAACCTTTATTCCAAAACCGGGTAAAAAAAGTAAAGTGAGACCTATTGATACTCCAACCCAAGAAGATCGAATTGTACAGGAAGCGATACGAGATATCTTGGAATGTATTTATGAACCAGAATTCGTCAATTTTGAAAATAAAACAAATTTTAAGGCAACTAATTTTGGATTTAGATCAGGAAAAAGTTGTTTCAACGCAGTTCAGAACTTTAAAAAGAATTCACAAAGTTGTAATCATATAATAGAAGGAGATATTGTAGCTGCATACAACTCTATTAATCATGATATATTATTAAATATCCTTAGAAGAAGAATAAAAGATAGGAAGTTTCTAGATGTGCTAAAACAGTTATTAGAAAGTGGCATTATGAAAAAAAATCACTATATTCATTCCCTAGCAGGAGTTCCTCAAGGAGGTATTTTATCACCTTTACTTTTTAACATATATATGTTTGAGTTTGATAAGTTTATGTATAAAATTATAAATAAATATAATATCGAACAAAAACCAAAAAAAAGTACAGAATATGAATCTATAAGATATAAAATTCGTAAGTTAATAAAGGAAAAACCCCTAGGATATAAAACAGAATTGAAAAAACTAATAACTATTCGTCATCGCACTCCTTCATATGATTTATCTTCTATACAAAAACACCCAATTTTTGTTAGATATGCTGATGATTGGCTATTTGGTATTAATACTACTAAAAAAGAGACTCTAATTATTAAGGAAAAGATATGTAGATTTCTACGAATATTTTTAGGATTAGAATTGTATAATATCAAAACAACTATTAAACATTATCAAAGAGATGGAACTTGTTTTCTTGGATATCAGATTAAGATGTGGTCCAATAAGCAACTCAGAATTAAAACTATTTTGAGTAAAAATAAAGGAAAATTTATCAGAACGAATCAACGGACGACTTCTAGAAAAATTACTATTCGACCAGAAAAAGATCGAATAATGAGAAATCTTTATATTAAAAAAATATGTCAAACAAATGGTTATCCTATTGGCGTCAGAGCATGGTCTATTCTTAAAGAATATAGAATTGTAGAGAGATATAAATCAATCATGTTAGGTATTACAAATTATTATATAAAATGTGATAACCTATATATATTGAATCAAGTCTCATATATCTTATTATATTCATGTGCTAAAACTTTAGCTGTTAGAAAAAAAATTACTATGTCTCAAGTATTTCAAAAGTATGGGAAAAATCTAAAAATAAGTTTGGATATTAAGTATAAAGATAAAGTTATTCCGAGATATGTAGAGTTTTCAACATTTACAGATTTAAAAACAAAAGGTTTTATTGATAAAGGACAAAATAGAGCATCGATTAATAAAGCTCATGATCCCTTTCATTTATTATTTTACAATAGAACTAAATAAAGAGTTTTTTCCTGTTGTTGTATTTGTGGAAGTAGCGATAGAGTTGCAATGCATCATATTAAAAGCCTACAGTCTATACCATTAAATAAACGAAAAAAATTTGATTATTTAAGAGTTCAACTTAATAAGTTACAAATTCCTGTATGCTGCACGTCTCATTTAGATATTACTCATGGTCATTATAATGACCCTAAAAGCCTCAAAATGTTTTATGACGAATAGGATGCTTAACCTTTAAGATTAAAAAAGGTTAAAACATAAAAAATCAAGTAAAACTTTGTAAAATACAATTGATAGATATGATATCTAGATATGATATCGTCTTGTAATTGCGTATATAACAATCTCTATATAAAGAGATACTAACGCCTAAACTATAAGCGAAGTGTTAGTTCTGGAGAGCCGTAAAACATATTTTTTTAAATATGGGTGCTGTGAAAATAGCATGCCCGGTTCGGGAAGAGGCGGTTATTCGTAAGAATGGCTGTTCGACTTTCATACTTATTCAATGGTTACCGCGAATCGTTTCTGGTCTCAAATTTTTGGTGTTGCATTTTCCAATAAAAGATGGTTACACTTCTTTATGTTATTTGTTCCTGTTACTGGATTGTGGACAAGTTCATTTGGTATTGTAGGATTAGCGCTAAATTTACGTGCATACGATTTTGTATCACAAGAATTAAGAGCTGCTGAAGATCCAGAATTTGAAACATTCTATACTAAAAACATTTTATTAAATGAAGGTATTCGTGCTTGGATGGCTGCCCAAGACCAACCTCATGAAAACTTTATATTCCCTGAGGAGGTTTTACCACGTGGAAACGCCCTTTAATATTGGTGTTGGAGTAGCTGGTAGAAATATTGAATCTACTGGTTTTGCTTGGTGGTCTGGAAACGCTCGTCTTATTAATGTATCAGGAAAGTTATTAGGTGCTCATGTAGCTCATGCTGGTGTAATGGTATTTTGGACAGGAGCAATGACTCTATTCGAAGTAGCCCACTTCATACCAGAAAAACCGTTATATGAACAAGGCTTTATTTTATTACCTCACCTTGCAACTTTAGGATGGGGAGTAGGTCCTGGAGGAGAAATTATTAATGTTTATCCATACTTTGTTGTTGGAGTAGTACATTTAGTATCCTCAGCTGTATTAGGATTTGGTGGAATTTATCACTCCTTAATTGGTCCAGATACACTAGAAGAGTCATTCCCATTCTTTGGATATGACTGGCGTGACAAAAATAAAATGACTACAATTTTAGGTATTCACTTAGTACTATTAGGAATTGGATCATTTTTATTGGTTATTAAAGCTTTATTTTTTGGTGGCGTATATGATACATGGGCGCCAGGAGGGGGAGATGTAAGATACATTACTAATCCAACATTAAATCCACAAGTTATTTTCTCTTATGTATTGAAGTCTCCATTCGGCGGCGATGGATGGATTGTAAGTATTAATAATCTAGAAGATCTTATTGGTGGTCATATTTGGGTTGGTGTAACCTGTATTGCAGGCGGTATCTGGCATATTTTAACTAAGCCATTTGCATGGGCTCGTAGAGCATTTGTATGGTCTGGAGAAGCTTATTTATCATATAGTTTAGCAGCTTTATCTTTAATGGGATTTACTGCAGCAAATTATGCTTGGTATAATAATACTGCTTATCCAAGTGAATTTTACGGCCCAACTGGTCCAGAAGCTTCTCAAGCTCAAGCATTTACATTCTTAGTTCGAGATCAAAGATTAGGGGCAAATGTTGCATCTGCCCAAGGTCCAACTGGTCTAGGAAAATACCTTATGAGATCTCCTAGTGGAGAGATCATTTTCGGAGGAGAAACAATGAGATTTTGGGATCTTCGGGCTCCTTGGTTAGAACCTCTACGAGGTCCTAATGGTTTAGATTTGAATAAAATTAAGAATGATATTCAACCATGGCAAGAAAGAAGAGCTGCTGAATATATGACGCACGCTCCACTAGGGTCTTTAAACTCTGTTGGTGGAGTTGCTACGGAAATTAACTCTGTAAACTATGTTTCACCTCGTTCTTGGCTAACTACTTCACATTGGTTCCTAGCTTTCTTCTTATTTATTGGTCATTTATGGCATGCTGGAAGAGCACGTGCTGCAGCAGCAGGTTTTGAAAAAGGTATTAACCGAGAAAATGAACCTGTGTTATTTATGACTCCACTTGACTAATACTAATTGTTTTAGTCTTGCGTTAACGTACAAATTTCACTTATATTTAACTTTATAGTCAAATATAAGTGAAATTTATTATAATATATGAAATGTTAGAATGAATATAATCGTTTCAACTATAGTAAGGTGTCGGCACTTAAATAATATTAAAGAATAATATTAAAGATAATCTGATAAAATAAATGAAATTTGACGGATGATCATATTGAGTTTATTTCAAAAGTGTTATTCTATAAAATATTAGGTTTAAAAAAAGATTTTTTTCAAATGAAAAATAGTTTTATTTGTTCTAACTCATTATAATGTACGTGATATTCATAATATATATAATCAGTTTTTAAGATTGACATTTATGATAAACCTGAAATAGATAAGAAGATTTCTCAACTCTTTAATTATTATATTTAATAGCATTGAGTAATAGATGTTTTATAACCTTTTAGATCAGAATATTAAAATAAAACAACCCCTCAAGTTTATGGTCTTATACTTTGAAAGCTTCATTTATATATAGTATTCGTAAGAAAACCTTGTATACAATTTTATCAGCTATTTTATCCTCTTAAGTTATAAAATCTAGTGTATTATATATCGATTTCATGTGAAAAAATAAACATAATAACAACTTATTATCGTGATAATTATAATATATTATTATAGTGTAAATTAATCAGTATAATATTAAGACTACAGCAAAACACTCTTAATACATATATTTGGAATACAAATAATATTAAGTATAAAATAGTTTAAATTGATAAATAAAAAAAAAGATTATTATTAATATTTCCTACATCGACTTTATTTATTCTTCCATTATGTTTGATTTTAATAAATGACAAATGCATAATTGATTGAAAGAGTAAGCTTATTAATTCAGTTTTTAAAAGATTCTCAGTTGCACTAATGAAATTTAAAAACGACAAAAGAGGTTAATTTAATCATATTAAATTTTTTTAGTATTTCCTTACTTTTAAATATATTAACTATAAGTTTTCATTTTCTTGGTTTATATCTGAACTTAACAGTAAAAATAAAATAGATAAGATCTTTACTTAATATAATAAATATAGTGATAAAACAAAATGGAATAATGTTCGCTGAATAAAATATCGAATATCATTTGCAATTATTTAATAATGCAGTTTACTAATACTTTATAAAAATATTAGTAAACTACTAGGGCTAAGTTAAAATAAATGCTGATAGATATTAAAACAAATTATTTTTAAATATTAAAAAAAGTTTGGTAATATTGTTATATTCTTTCAATTTTTTACCATCCAAAATTTTTATAATCCAGTATTAAAAGTTTATGAATAGATAAATATATTTTTATCTTAATTAGAATATTAGCAATTAGTTCTGTTTCTCCAAATAGTGAATCTAACACCTTGAAAATTCTTGCCCAAATAGAAGATAGTAACACTACTTACATAGTTAAGTGTAGATCAGTAGCTACTAATATGCTTATAGTATGAATAATAAAAATTATATAAAATTAAAGATATCATATTTTATATAACCATTAGAGTATCTTATAAGTTTTATAATGAATGATTCCAAGTTTAAGTAATATAAAAATATCTTGTTTTTTATCAATATAAAATCATATAACAGTTCTAGTGTGATTTGTTTTCAAGTGAAACTAATGTTTAAGAAGGTTCCTGAGAACCTTAAAACTAAAAATAGCTTAAGGATTTATAAGATTGAATTCCCTATAAATTAACTAATATATATTCGTTGGTGAAATTTCAACCCTCCTCGGGACAGGAGAAGTGCCTATAGTGCCCGTAACAGCTATAGATTGTAGTTTTGTGGTAACACAATTCATGTTAAAGCCGGGAAGTCATAGTGCCAAAAAGATAAGTTAGAAATTTTCAAGTAGTGCTTGGCAAACTTTTAAGACGAACAAATGCTAAGTTATGTAAAAGTGTCTAATGAGACTAGTTGTGATCTAACCATCAATTTCATAAGTAGGATTCTTAAATCACCCGTATGAGACATTTTTATATCAATTGCAGTCCTGGGTAGAGAATAGGCAAACTAGTAATAGTTTAAAGAAGTAAGAAGAAATAATTGGAACAAATAAAAACAATATAAAAACTCCTTATTGAAAGAAAATAAGGTAGGCTTCAATTAATCATAAAGCCAAATGAATTAATATGGGTAGGAAGGTGATTAACTTCGCCGAAGGTTTATAAAATATATTGTACAAAGGAGATAAAGTCTTATTCAACCAACTCGTTAGAGATGTGTTGAAGACTGGAAAACCTTACCTTGGAAGAAATTTTGAAAACCGGTTTTTCGTCTTCAACATAGTATAAAGCGCAACAAAAAGAGAATTATAAATTAGTAAAAACATTGCAAAGACTTTTCTTTAAGTCTTGAGCAGCTAAATTCTTAGCAATTAGACAAGTTACACAATTTAATAGAGGGAAAGTAACAGCTGGAATTGATGGTATATCTAAACTTCAAGAAAGGGAAAGATTTGAACTATTTGAAGATCTAAAAAATCTAAAAAAATATAAATATCAACTTTTAAAAAGAGTACATATATCTAAAACTAATGGGAAAAAACGTCCTTTAGGTATTCCGACAATCAAAGATAGAGTGGTACAATGTCTTATGAAATATTTATTAGAACCTGTATATGAAGCATATGTATCAAAAGGATCTTGTGGATTTAGACCTGGAAGAGCCGCACAGAATGCTCAGCAAAATATTTTCATAAATCTAGGCCGACCACAAACTAATTATAAAAAATGTATTCTGGAATTAGATATCGAAAAATGTTTTGATAAGATAAATCATGAAACACTCATGAGTTTAATACACTTGCCAATACAAATGCATAAAATCTTGCGATCAGCATTAAAATATTAAAGGAAAGAGCTTATACAGAAGAAGGAACATCTCAAGGAGGTATTATATCTCTTTTATTATGCAATATTGCATTGCATTGAAGATATTTGGAACTAATCAGCGAAATATTTCAGCAATACTTGCAATAGAGTGAGAGTAAACAAATCAGCTATAGTCCAACGGGGTATTTGCTATGCAGATGATCTGATCTTCTTTTTAGAAGATCAGGAAGATGCTGTAAAACTTAGAAGGAAAATAGATGCGTTTTTAGCAGCAAGAGGTCTAAATGCCAAAGAGGCAAAAACTCATTTAGTGCTATCCACAGAAGGTTTTGATTTCCTAGGTTGGCTATTTGAAGTTAAAGCAAACCATGCGTTAACTTGCTGGTCATCGAAGAAGAATAGAAAAAATCTTAAGGATAATATAAAAACCGTAATGCGAGATTGTCATTTCAAGCTTAACAAGCGATTGAGTAAGGTTAAAGTAATTTATAGAGGTTGGTGGAATTATCACAAATATTGTGACTTATCCAAAATAAACTTATGGTCAATAAATGATTGGGTTGACAAATTCGTTAAGAAAGCAAATAGTAAACTTAATAAAAAAGATACAGCTATTGCAAAGATAAAAAGATTAAATACAATCAAGGATATCTTCAATGCTCACAGTTATTCTTTATTTGGATATGTTGCTGTAAAAAGTAATAAATCGCCATTTGATAATGACTGGATCTATTGGAGTAAGCGCAAACAAAAACAATATTGGGGCCCTACAGCCAAGATACTAACACAGCAAAAGTTCAAATGTGGTACCTGTAATTTGAAATTTGTAATCCATGATCACATTGAACTTCATTATAAAGATGGAAACCATCAAAACAATCTAAATAAGAATCTAATGGTTCTTCACAGAGAATGCCATCAATATCAACCTATTCATGGGTTAAAAAAGCGCAAGGGAAAAGCCTAATAAATCAGGGAGCCGTATGAAGTGAAAGTTTCACGTACAGATCTGCAAGAGAGGGAAATCCTATAAGTCCGATAAGCATATTAAATTATAGTTTATTGATTATATTTAGTTCTATTCTATGTAATAATATATTTGTGCTATAGATGAAATGGATCTCTCGATTCAACCTAAACTTATAAAAAATTAGAAAGCATATCGCTAGGATGTTTAATGTGTTTGAAACATATTTTAACATCTTTTAGTTAATATTAGGTAAAAAAGGGTTTGATATATTAAACTATGTCTTTACTAACATAACCAACAATAAACATTTAGAATGAAAAAGACAATATGCTTTCTACTGTTTAAACGTAAGAAATTGGAGAACAAAATAGACTAACTATATTATGTCATTGTTTTGGAAAAGAAGTATATTCTTCTTAAAAAGTTTTTCGTAAAGGAAAATAGGTTAACAAAAGTGGATTTTATAAACAAACTTAATATTTTTTGATAATTAACTTTAAAATCTATATTTACAAGTTGAGGTATTGCAAAAGGAAACCGTGAATGATTATAGATTAAAAACTTAATTATACTTGCTTAAATTTAAAAGTAATGTTACCAATATGTATACGCCTCGCAATTAGAGATAACATCTAAAAATCTTAATTAAGGTAAATTCAAAGATAAATGTGTGTTGATTATAAAAACTATACTAACTTTACTATAATATTATTATAAAATTATGATTCTCGGTTTTGTATTATTAATATTTTGTATTATTAATATAAGGCAAAGAATAAGCAATATTAAAAATCTTCATTTATTGATCATAAATATTTGTCTCTAAATTGTTATATAGTAAAAGATCTCTATAAGTAAGCCTGTAAGCCGTATAAGATAAAAGTTTTATTTACGGATTTTGTTTTAAAGAGTGACTTCAAAAATAAAATTATAACCTGATTTTATGAACTAGGTTTCTCGATTTTTGACTAAAATTATCAAATGACTTATATAGAGTTCACTTCATATTCTATAAAAAGTTTCATAGTTTATAAAATACAATTCATTATTATAAGTATCTTGCTTGATATTAAAACTTACACTTATGATAAAATATAAAAGTCCCTTACAATTATATATAGGTTGTATAATGGATTATCTTTAAGACACTTGTATATCGCTAAAAATAAAGTGCATTTTAGTTAATTATAAAGTTGGGTAAGCTCAATTACTTTAGCTCTCGAAACAATAAAAATTTTTTATTAATATCTTTGTGAGAACAGATATTAAGTTATGACTTTTAAGAATAGCTTCAATTATAAATATAATGATAATTTTTAATATTTTTACAACTATTTTGTAGTAAATCATATATTGAGATACTATCGTATTAATAAATAAAATGCTTGTGAAAACTGAATATAATGTCTTGTATATAAGTTTACTATTTATATGTTATTATCATTTGATTTAATTGATAATTATATTATAATGTAATTATATACTGGTCAAATTATATAGAATTTGCAAATTATTAAGAAATTTTTGTATTATTTGTCTATTTTTTGTATAGAATAAAAAATTCTATAATATTACTTTATAAGTAATAGCACTAATTCAATATCAAGAAGTATAAACGATTTAATCTTAAAAATAGTATTTAGCTTGCTGTAATTAGAAATTCTTTATTCACTTCACTAAAATTTAGCAAGTAATTTGATTTAGACGATTTCTACTTATCAGATTATATAGAAGTTGTACGATTTGTTTTTAGGTAAAAGTGCGATTTGTTCTTAAGTAAAACTAATGTTTAAGAAGGTTCCTGATAACCTTAAAACAAAAAATAGCTTAAGGATTTATAGGATTGAACTCCCTATAAATTAACTAATATATATTCGTTGGTGGAATTCCAACCCTGCTCGCGAGGGGAGCAGTGCCGATAGTGTCCGTAACAGCCATAGATTGTAGTTTTGTGGTAACACAATTCATGTTAAAGCCGGGAAGTCACAGTGCCAAAAAGATAAGTTAGAAATTTTCAAGTAGTGCTTGGCAAACTTCTAAGATGAACAAATGCTAAGTTATTTAAAAAGTGTCTAATGAGACTAGTTGTGATCTAACCATTAATTTCATAAGTAGGATTCTTAAATCACCCATATGCAACATCTTTACATTAATTGCAGTCCTGGGTAGAGAGTAGGCAAATTAGTAATAGTCTAAAGAAGTAAGAAGAAATAATTGGAACAAATAAAAACAATATGAAAACTCCTTATTGAAAGAAAATAAGGTAGGCTTCAATTAATCATAAGGCCAAATGAATTAATATGGGTAGGAAGGCGATTAACTTCGCCGAGGGTTTATAGAATATATTGTACAAAGGAGAGAAAGTCTTATGCAACCAACTCGTCAGAGGTGTCTTGAAAACTGGAAAACCTTACCTTGGAAGAAGTTTCGAAAACAGGTTTTTCGTCTTCAACATAGAATATATAAAGCGCAACACAAGGAGAATTATAAATTAGTAAAAAAATTACAAAGACTTTTCTTTAAGTCTCGAGCAGCTAAATTCTTAGCAATTAGACAAGTTAGACAACTTAATAGAGGGAAAGTAACAGCTGGAATTGATGTTATATCTAAACTTCAAGAAAAAGAAAGATTTGAACTATTTGAAGATCTAAAAAATCTAAAAAAATATAAACATCAACTTTTCAAAAAAGTATATATACCTAAAATTAATGGAAAAAAACTTTCTTTAGGTATTCCGACAATCAAAGATAGAGTAGTACAATTTCTTATGAAATATTTATTAGAACCTGTATATGAAGCATATGCATCAAAAGGATCTTGGGGGTTTAGACCTGGAAGAGCTGCACAGGATGCTCAGCAAAATATTTTTATAAATCTAGGCCGACCACAAACTAATTACAAAAAACGTATTCTGGAATTAGATATCGAAAAAGGTTTTAATAAGATAAATCATGAAAAACTCATGAGTTTAATACACTTGCCAAAACAAATGCATAAAATCTTGAAATCAGCATTAAAAGTAGTTGTATTAAAGGAAAGAGCTCGTACAGAAGAAGGAACACCCAGGGAGATATTATATCTCCTTTATTATGCAACATTCCATTGCATTGCATTGAAGATATTTGGAACCAACCAGCGAAATATTTCTGCAATACTTAGAATAGACTCATAGTAAAAAAATCAGCTATAGTCCAACGGGGTATTCGATATGCAGATGATCTGATTTTCTTTGTAGAAGATCAGGAAGATGCTATAGAACTTAGAAAAAAAATAGATGCTTTTTTACTAACAAGAGGTCTAAATGTCAAAGAGGCAAAAATGCATATAGTGTTATCCACAGAAGGTTTTGATTTCCTAGGTTGGCGATTTGAAGTTAAAGCAAACCATGCGTTAACTTGTTGGCCATCGAAGAAGAATAGAAGAAATCTCAAGGATAATATAAAAACTGTAATGCGAGATTGTCGTTTCAAGCTTAACAAGCGATTGAGTAAGCTTAAAGTAATTTATAGAGGTTGGTGGAATTATCACAAATATTGTGACTTATCCAAAATAAACTTATGGTCAATAAATGATTGGGCTTGTAAATTCGTTAAAAAAGGAAATAGTCAACTTAATAAAAAGAATAGAGCTATTGCAAAGATAAAAAGATTAAATACAATCAAGAATATCTTCAATGTTCACAGTTATTCTTTATTTGGATATGTTGCTATAAAAAGTAGTAAATCGCCATTTGATAATGCCTGGATCTTTTGGAGTAAGCGCAAACAAAAACAATATTGGGGCCCCACAGCCAAGATACTAACACAGCAAAAGTTCAAATGCGGTGCCTGTAATTTGAAATTTGTAATCGATGATCATATTGAACTTCATCATAAAGATGAAAACCATTAAAACAATCTAAATAAGAATCTAATAGTTCTTCACAGAGAGTGTCATCAATATCAACCTATTCATGGGTTAAAAAAGCGCAAGGCAAAAGCCTAATAAATTAGGGAGTTGTATGAAGTGAAAGTTGCACGTACAGATCTGAAAGAGAGGGAAATGCTATAAGTCCGATAAGTATATTAGATTATAGTTTATTGATTATATTTAGTTCTATTCTATGTAATAATATACTTGTAATATAGATGAAATGGATCTCTCTATTCAACCAAAGCATTATAACTATAAAAAAGTTTAAATGAAAGTATTTTATATTATATTTTTCATTTGCTGTTCATATTATTGTTAACAATTAGTCTTTATCTGATAAAAATTATTCACAAAGAACGTAAAAAAATAATTAAGCCTGGGAGCCATATTAGGTGAAAATCTGTCTTAAGGCTTTGACTGAGAGAGTGAGAGTATACGGAAGACAATCATATAACTTTAGCGAATTTCTCACTCGATTTTCGGCAATAGACATACATATAAACTTAAAATGATTATCTTTGCATACAAGGACAATTTATGTCAGAGCATGATGATTCATCTCAAGGAGATATGAGATGTATCTCTTTACTATCAATACATAGTTTGAGAACAAGTTTTTAGATATTGAATGTTTATTTTATCTGGGAGTCTTAAACTTTAAAATTTATAAGAAATTATGACTGCAAAAATTGATGATATCATCGAGCAATTAAAATCTTTGTAAGATTATTCTTGTAGTTTTGCTTATTGGAATTGAATTTGTTAAAATTGTATACGAGTAAGAATACAATTTACTTATTTATTAATTGAATATTGAATAAGGTATTATAAAATAATACATATCTAAAATTATATTACAAGATAAATTAATCATAATTACTGGATTCAGATAATATTCGAATACTTTTTTTCTATAATATAATTAAATTTAAACTTTGATTATTATTAATATTCGCAAAATTAATTATATATAAAAAAGCTACATTGAGCCTCAATTGACTAGCTTAATATTTAGTTAGCAAAAGCAAGTATCAATTATGTACTTATCTATCAAACCTGTAAGATTTTTTAATTATAAATTGATTCATGACGAATAGCTTTTAGCATTCAATTATAAAAAGTTAAGCTTTATATAATGACTAACTGATGTTACTATTAAAAAAAATAAATAAGATACTAAGGTTTTTATATTAATATTATCTCAAATAAATCAAAAAATTTTAAACGTAGGTTAGTAAAAAAAATATAGATAATTGTAAATACAATCTTTTCAATGGTCTTTCATTTAGAAAATTTATATCTCTATTTTCAAGAGTGTAAATCTGAATTATGTTAACAAGTTAATATAATATGTTAGAATAAATGTACGAAAAAGCTATCAAAAGTATCAGCTTTTCTCATAGTTTCCCCAAAAAAACTTAAAGTAGTATTATTTTAAAATATTAGAAGCAGCTGAATTAGTAAAAACTATAGAAGAAACTTTTGATGTAGATGCTTCAGCTGCATCAGGAGGCATGATGATGATGGCTCCTGGTGCAGGAGGAGCAGCAGCTGAAGAAGTAGAAGAAAAAACAGAATTCGATGTGATTTTAGAAGTAGTACCTGCAGATAGTGCGATTTGTTCTTAAGTAAAACTAATGTTTAAGAAGGTTTTTGATAACCTTAAAACTAAAAATAGCTTAAGGATTTATAGGATTGAACTCCCTATAAATTAATTAATATATATTCGTTGGTGAAATTCCAACCCTCCTCGGGACGGGAGCATTGCCGATAGTGCCTGTAACAGCTATAGATTGTAGTTTTGTGGTAACACAATTCATGTTAAAGCCGGGAAGTCTCAGTGTCAAAAAGATAAGTTGGAAATTTTCAAGTAGTACTTGGCAAACTTCTAAGACGAACAAATGCTAAGTTATTTAAAAAGTGTCTAAAGGTACTAGTTGTGATCTAACCGTCAATTTTATAAATAGGATTCTAAAATCACCCGTATGAGACATGATCTGATTAATTACAGTCCTGGGTAAAGAATAGGCAAAATAGTAATAGTCTAAAGAAGTAAGAAGAAATAATTGGAACAAATAAAAACAATATGAAAACTCCTTATTGAAAGAAAATAAATAAGGTAGGCTTCAATTAATCATAAAGCCAAATGAATTAATATGGGTAGGAAGGTGATTAACTTCGCCGAAGGTTTATAGAATATATTATACAAAGGAAATAAAGTCTTATGCAACCAACTCGTCAGAAATGTGTTGAAGACAGGAAAACCTTACCTTGGAAGAAAGTTTGAAAAGAGGTTTTTCGTCTTCAACATAGAATATATAACGCGCAACAAAAGAAGAATTATAAATTAGTAAAACAATTACAAAGACTTTTCTTTAAGTTTCGAGCAGCTAAATTTTTAGCAATTAGACAAGTTACACAACTTAATAGAGGGAAAGTAACAGCTGGAATTGATGATATATCTAAACTTCAAGAAAGGGAAAGATTTGAACTATGTGAAGATCTAAAAAATCTAAAAAAATATAAACATCAACTTTTAAAAATAGTACATATACTTAAAACTAATGGAAAAAAACGTCCTTTAGGTATTCCAACAATCAAAGATAGAGTGGTACAATGTCTTCTGAAATATTGATTAGAACCTACATATGAAGCATATGCATCAAAAAGATCTTGGGGGTTTAGACCTGGAAGAGCCGCACAGGATGCTCAGAAAAATATTTTCATAAATCTAGGCCGACCACAAACTAATTATAAAAAACGTATTCTGGAATTAGATATCGAAAAATGTTTTGATAAGATAAATCATGAAAAACTTATGAGTTTAATACACTTGCCAAAACAAATGCATAAAATCTTGCGATCAGCATTAAAATTAGATGTATTAAAGGAAAGAACTCGTACAGAAAAAGGAACATCCCAAGACGGTATTATATCTCCTTTATTATGCAATATTGCATTGCATTGAAGATATTTGGAACGAACCAGCGAAATATTTCTGCAATACTTACAATAGAGTCAGAGTAAAAAAATCATCTATAGTTCAACGGGATATTCGATATGCAGATGATCTGATCTTCTTTTTAGAAGATCAGGAAAATGCTGTAGAACTTAGAAGGAAAATAGATGCGTTTTTAGCAGAAAGAAGTCTAAATATCAAAGAGAAAAAAACTCATTTAGTGCTATCCACAGAAGGTTTTGATTTCCTAGGTTGGCGATTTGAAGTTAAAGCAAACCATGCGTTAACTTGCTCGCTATCGAAGAAGAACAGAAGAAATATCAAGGATAATATAAAAACCGTAATGCGAGATTGTCGTTTCAAGCGTAACAAGCGATCGAGTAAGGTTAAAGTAATTTATAGAGGTTGATGGAATTATCACAAATATTGTGACTTATCCAAAATAAACTTATGGTCAATAAATGATTGGGTTTATAAATTCGTTAAGAAAGCAAATAGTAAACTTAATAAAAAGGATAGAGCTATTGCAAAGATAAAAAGATTAAATACAATCAAAGATTAAATACAATCAAGGATATCTTCAATGCTCACAGTTATTCTTTATTTGGATATGTTGCTGTAAAAAGTAATAAATCGCCATTTGATAATGACTGGATCTATTGGAGTAAGCGCAAACAAAAACAATATTGGGGCCCCACAGCCAAGATATTAACACAGCAAAAGTTCAAATGTGGTGCTTGTAATTTGAAATTTGTAATCGATGATCACATTGAACTTCATCATAAAGATGGAAACCATCAAAACAATTTAAATAAGAATTTAATGGTTCTTCATAGAAAGTGTCATCAATATTAACCTATTCATGTGTTAAAAAAGCGCAAGGCAAAAGCCTAATAAATCAGGGAGCCGTATGAAGTGAAAGTCTCACGTACAGATCTAAAAGAGAGGGAAATCCTATAAGTCCGATAAGTATATACGATTATGGTTTATTGATTATATTTAGTTCTATTCTATGTAATAATATACTTGTGCTATAGATGAAATGGATCTCTCGATTCAACCAAAAAATCGCTATTTTAAAAATAGTAAGGACTTGTGAGGTTTGTTTGATATTAATACCAAAGTATTCGTTTCTATTTGCTTGAAGTTAATATAAATAAGACTAATAAATTTTAAGTTAGTTTTATTGGCATATTTACATTATATTTATATAAATAAATAACTTTTATTTCTAGTTATTATTGTAATCTACAAATTATAAAATTAAGTATAAATATAAAAATTTAATTAAATTATGATGACAACCGTTACAAAAAAATTTGCTAGAAAATTATCGTATATCACATTAAGATTTTAAGTTTCTATGAAATCATAAAACCACATCTACAATTAGGCTATAAGTCCAGACCTAAAATACTTGATAAGAGAATACTTCTAATTTATTAAGAGGTGGTAATAGATAAAATGCAAACCAGTCTAATGTAACGAGCTATTAAGCATATAAAATAAATCAAAACAAATATAGTAGAAATGGATATCTTTATACAAATCAACTTATATAATTCATTAAATAATATATTTGGAAAGGCAATAGCATCATTGCTACTATGGTTGCAGATATTTCTTCTCAATTCAGTTACTTTAATCTAAATATATCGTGACTACTTGTTTATGTTTTAAATTATTAATATTCAATTTATGAGCTAGAAAACAATAGCAATTGAGTTTTATTATATCAATATTTTACAATTAGAGTGCCTTAATATTAGAAAATATTTCTTGATAGGATAGTAGTTAAGAAAAAATATTGCATAATTCATAGACAAAATTTATGATATAATTAGACTTAATTATGCGAAGTACGTATAACAAAGTGATATCACTATCACATTTCTATATTTGACTACATAGAAAAGAAACATAACAGAATAACAAAGATTTAGTTCCAAAGTTTAGATAGTAGATATAAGAAAATGAGTGATCTATATGAAAGAGTAAACCAGAAAGCCATATTAGATGAAAGTCTCACATACGGTTTAGAATTAAAGATGTGTTAATGTAAATCTATGCAAAACCATCGATTATTACTAACAGGATTAGGATGTAAGATAACCGATATTTTCTCTATTCAATCTTATAAGTCATAGAATAACACAGGATTATATCTATCACTCTATTAATAAATGATTAAACCTATTATTTTCAGATAAAATATTAGTAAAAAACTCTATTGATTAAAATTAAGTTAAGTATAAGAATTAATATTAAATTAAAATATTCAGTTAAAATACTAAAGTCTCTTATAATACTATTCACAAAAAACTTTGTATAATTTATTTAGTCTTCAGAGTTTAAAAAAGAAAAATCAAGATATTAAAAAAATATCTTGTCTTAATCTATATTAAAAGAAGCGAAAGATCTAGTAGAAGCTGCGCCTAAATTAGTTAAAGAAAAAACTTCTAAGGAAGATGCTGCAGATATTGCAAAAAAATTAGAAGATGCAGGTGCAAAAGTAACAATTAATTAGTAACTTTTTATATATCTTATCTCATATGCAAGAATTGTTATCCTATTGCAATATAGTTTTATTGTAATAGGATAATTAGATTATAATACTAGGACAGTTGCTCTTACTTGTTTAGCTTTCCTCAGATGGATGATTGAGATGAATCTATTTCATTATTCTTGTATCTTCCATTTGTTTCGTATTGCCAAAATACTAATAACTTACACAAGTATCCTTAAAATCGGATTTTTTAATCTTGTGGTTGATCTAAAGTAACTTGTCCTATAATTGAAGAACAGATCTTACTTTAGAAATTTCGAACAAGAAAACCCTGAATCTCAAGCTGTTTACAATGTCAACCAAAGCTATTGTCAGAGGATAGCTTAGTAAAAAAATAAACATGGTTTTTATCTAACTCTATTTCTATAATTTGAATTTTTTTATCATAGGATATTTCGCAAATAATATTTTATGATATGTTATTAACAATATAATATGAGGTAAGAATAAGTATTTTTAATGTGAATTATGATGATATCGCACAATTAAATACCTTTTCAAATAAAGAAGGCTGTATTTTTTAAATTATATAGGTGGACTTGTTTTTAAAGAGATCTATATACTATTTTTTTGACCTCCTTTTACTATATAAAATAAATCTAAGATTGGTATTCTACCAAATCTCTGGGTTGATAAAACATCTTTATCTTCGAATGATTTTGTTATCTCTTGATATTTTTCGTCCAGAATTTAACTCACCAGCTCTCACTGTTTGATTGGTTCGAAGATGAATATGCTTTGTATCATAAAAGTTTTCTAAAGATCTATGATTACGGCGTACCTATTTAATGATTAATGGAGTTGTAAGTCGTAATAATTTTGTAATAGATACAAATATTGGCTCTGAATTCGCTATTAATGGTTTTATAATTTTAGTTAATTTCGATCTTACTAGCGATAAAAACTAGCATATTTACTTTATGTTATGTTTATTTTTTTGCTATTGATCTAATAGTTTATAATTATTTGGGAAGTTTGTAACTCCATTGCTTCGAAATACAATCTGAGAGATTTAGATTATTCTTGCAACTTATTGTTTTTCGATGCGATTGTCTCGATGTAAAATATATTCTTGAAGGCTCCAGAAATATTTTTTGAGTTCTTGTTAATAAATATTCTCTTACTTGAATATTAGGCTTGTTAATTTTTTCAATAATCCGACAATTTGAATCTAGCTTGTGTTGAATGAAAGTTGCTAGCCAATCTTTTTCTATTTTAAAATCGTGGTCAACGATAACTAAATTGTTCTCTTTTAATTTTATAATACATGAATCGATCTTGTAATAGAAAGGACATCTTTTTTAGTAATTTCATTTCAGTAGCAAATAATTATTTGTTAGGTGAAACGACGATTAATCCTATATTTAAAGAACTAGTATCAATTTTTAATATTGAAGTTTGAGTATAGCCTCTAGCTTGATAGATGAGCCGAAGAGTAAATAGCTTCAGTGCTTTTTAATAATTTTCGTACTATAGCTATGACATTAAAGCTTTACCGTTGAGGTTAAGAATAAAAGCTATTTTAGCTATCATATTGCCTTCAACATAAATAGATAATCTTTCAGAGTAAAGCTCTAAACTAGACTTACGTCGCTAATGTTATATAAAGTTGCATGATTATTACACGTCTTTAACCCTTCAAAGATTTTCAATTATAATACGTAGAACTAGTGAATCATGCTAAGCTACATATAAATTCTTACATAACGTAGCCGGTTAGAATTTAAGCTAATAAATTAGCCAAATTTCTTAATCTAAAGGTTAGAGGGTAATTGACGAACTATCAAGATTATTAATTAACTTATAAGACTTTAAAAAGAATAGAATGTTATAATTGAAATTATAACATTCTATTGTGTTGTCTAATACATTAAAGTTCTACTTACATTCCTGCACTACTTAAACCAATAATTGCTCCTGCACCTATAATGTGGCCTAAGCTAGTTGTTGCTAATAATTCTGGTAAGCCTAATCCTTGAGAGTTAAATAGAGGTAAAGATGGACCTAACCCTCTAACTTGAATTGCATAACGTCCAATAAATAAAGCTAATAGATTGCTGGCAGCCATAGTTTAAGGTGCATTTACAAAATTAAATGAACTGATGAAAATTAAATAGAAATATATTAATTTATTTAGTTTCTAAAGATACTATTAATGGTAAATAAGAAAGTTCAGAATATATAATTTTTTAATAGATTAATTTCTGAAAAATTTGATAAAATTGTTTTTTAAAATCGTATATAAACAAATAATAGATGGCTAATGGGTTCTATCAAATTTATATAATAGTATTTAAATTTAAAATGACTTTGAATTAAAATTATAGAGACCTAGGCATTATAAATACGTTTACTTATCAGAAATTTTAATAATAAAAAGCGATTAATTATTTTTATGTATAATAAATTACAATGGTATTTATGTGGTTGAATCGAGAGATCCATTTCATCTATAGCACAAGTATATTATTACATAGAATAGAACTAAATATAATCAATAAACCATAATTTAATATACTTCTCGGACTTATAGGATTTCCCTCTCTTTCAGATCTGTACGTGAAACTTTCACTTAATACGGCTCCCTGATTTATTAGGCTTTTGCCTTGCGCTTTTTTAACCCATGAATAGGTTGATATTGATGACATTCTCTGTGAAGAACCATTAGATTCTTATTTAGATTGTTTTGATGGTTTCCATCTTTATGATGAAGTTCAATTTGATCATCGATTACAAATTTCAAATTACAGGCATCACATTTGAACTTTTGCTGTGTTAGTATCTTGGCTGTGGGGCTCCAATATTGTTTTTATTTGCGCTTACTCTAATAGATCCAGTCATTATCAAATTGCGATTTATTACTTTTTACAGTAACATATTCAAATAAAGAATAACTGTGAGCATTGAATATATCCTTGATTGTATTTAATCTTTTTATCTTTGCAACAGCTCTATCCTTTTTATTAAGTTTACTATTTGCTTTCTTAACGAATTTGTAAACCTAATCATTTATTTTTATTGACCATAAGTTTATTTTGGATAAGTCACAATATTGGTGATAATTTCACCAACCTCTATAAATTACTTTAACCTTACTCAATCGCTTGTTAAGCTTGAAACGACAATCTCGCATTACGGTTTTTATATTATCCTTGAGATTTCTTCTGTTCTTGTTCGATGGCCAGCAAGTTAACGCATGGTTTGCTTTAACTTCAAATCGCCAACCTAGGAAATCAAAACCTTCTGTGGATAGCACTAAATGAGTTTTTACCTCTTTGATATTTAGACCTCTTTCTGCTAAAAAAGCATCTATTTTCCTTCTAAGTTCTACAGCATCTTCCTGATCTTCTAAAAAGAAGATCAGATCATCTGCATATCGAATACCCCGTTGGACTATAGCTGATTTGTTTACTCTGACTCTATTGTAAGTATTGCTAAAATATTTCGCTGTTTGGTTCCAAATATCTTCAATGCCATGCAATGCAATATTGCATAATAAAGGAGATATCATACCTCCTTGGGGTGTTCCTTCTTCTGTACGAGCTTTTTCCTTTAATACACCTACTTTTAATACTGATCGCAAGATTTTATGCATTTGTTTTGGCAAGTGTATTAAACTCATGAGTTTTTCATGATTTATCTGATCAAAACATTTTTCGATATCTAATTCCAGAATACGGTTTTTATAATTAGTTTGTCGTCGGCCTAGATTTATGAAAATATTTTGCTGAGTATCCTGTGCGGCTCTTCCAGGTCTAAACACCCAAGATCCTTTTGATGCATATGCTTCATATGCATGTTCTAATAAATATTTCAGAAGACATTGTACCACTCTATCTTTGATTATCGGAATACCTAAAGGACGTTTTCCCATATTAGTTTTAGGTATGTATACTCTTTTTAAAAGTTGATGTTTATATTTTTTTAGATTTTTTATATCTTCAAATAGTTCAAATCTTTTCCTTTCTTGAAGTTTAGATATACCATCAATTCCAGCTGTTACTTTCTCTCTATTAAGTTGTGTAATTTGTCTAATTGCTAAGAACTTAGCTGCTCGAGACTTAAAGAAAAGTCTTTGTAATTTTTTTACTAATTTATAATTCTCCTTTTGTTGCGCTTTATATATTCTATGTTGAAGACGAAAAACTTGTTTTCGAAATTTCTTTCAAGGTAAGGTTTTCCAGGCTTCAACGTATTTCTGACGAGTTGGTTGCATAAGACTGTATCTCCTTTGTATAATATATTCTATAAACCCTCGGCGAAGTTAATCACCTTCCTACCCATATTAATTCATTTGGCTTTATGATTAGTTGAAGCCTATCTTATTTTCTTTCAATAAGGAGTTTTCATATTGTTTTTATTTGTTCCAATTATTTCTTTTTACTTCTCTAGACTATTACTAATTTGCCTATTCTCTACCCAGGACTGTAATTAATATAGGAATGTCTCATAGGGGTGATTTAAAAATCCTATTTATGAAATTGATGGTTAGATCAGAACTAGTATATTTAGACACTTTTTAAATAACTTAGCATTTGTTCGTCTTAGAAGTTTGCCAAGCACTACTTGAAAATTTCTAACTTATCTTTTTGGCACTGTGACTTCCCGGCTTTAACATGAATTGTGTTACCACAAAACTACAATCTATAGCTGTTACGGTCACTATCGGCACTGCTCCCGTCCCGAGGAGGGTTGGAATTCCACCAACGAATATATATTAGTTAATTTATAGGTAGTTCAATACTATAAATCCTTAAGCTATTTTTAGTTTTAAGGTTATAAGGAACTTTCTTAAACATTAGGTTTACTTAAGAACAAATCGCACTCCTACAATATATTATAATTACTATAGTTTAATTCATAGAATCTAATTTATAACTTGAATAGTTACATTTAAGCATATGCAGTTTTAATGTATAATTTAGGTTCAATAGAGAGACTAATTGAGTAAAATTAGGTAATAATTTTAATGGAAAAGTCCTTCTTAGGTTTAAACTCGTAAGTAAGACTTTGATCTTATACGGCTCCTAGGCTTATTGTATACGTAGAATATATTTAATAAGTAATTTTCATGGGCTTTTAGACTGTTGTATTCAATTATTATTACCCAAGTCCCTTCCTGTGTCTATGAATGTATAGGACAATAAGCCAGATTTCTATTGTTGAAAGTATTTTGAGGTAGTGAATCTTCTTCCTGCCCGAATGCGTAGAATGAGTTAATCGAAAGGGAAACTTTCTTTGCTCTCTTGTTGTTCTCAATGTTTATTTTGCTTCTTTAAGTACTGCATGTATTAATGCATGAATTTTATTGTGTCTACAATTTACTGCTAAGAATATTAATTTGATAAAAAATATTATTATAGAGTATTAAGATATTATCAATTTTTTATGAGTTTTTTGAAATTATCATCAGACACGTTTCATAGACTTTATTTGGAAACATATCTTGACATAAATTCATAGCTAATGGATTTCTACTTGTTGACTTTGAACTATGAGGTTAAGTATTAGTTTATATTAACGTTTCAAACATAAACTACACTGATGTTATGAGAACTAACCATGTAGTTATCTTTGAATATTTTTAAGAAAAGATTATCTTAGGCCATTTAAGCTTAAGAAACGAGGTTTTTATAATATTTTATAGCATATCTAAGAACAAGTCGCACTCTATCATTAGAATGAAGTTAATAAATGATGTTTACTATTAATTACACTTGTATACAAATTATTTTTATTACAAATGGGTAACTAAGCGACATTACATTTAGTTATTTTAATTTTGCTTATAGTATCAAAGAAATATTAGAAAGAAACTTTAAGAGACTGTTTAATTATATTATTTTTATTTGCTTCAAATAACACTTGAATTTTATGAGTCATTTTTTTGAGATACATATGAGCCATACAAAAATTACAAAGATTACATTAATGCTACTTTTGGAGACCATGCAGATGTTTGCGGTGCTAAAGAGATTAAAGATTGAATGTCCATCATAATTTTCACATAATATATAGTACTGTTAATAATATATAGTAGAATAAGAAATATTCTCAGTTTAAAACAACAAGTGTTTAATGTATAAACATATTGCTTTTAGTTAATAAAAGACTAATTAGAAAGTATCTTTTTGGGTTACACGCATAGTCTATTTTTTAACTAGATTATATATTTAATAATAATAAATTTGTAGTAATACTTATAATAAAATACATTTAATTTAGTATTTTGACAAGCTTTTATATTACATCTAGACAAGGAATATTAATACTTTTCTGAATTCCTGTAATTGAATAACTAATCTAGTTTAAAATATAAACTGAATAAATAAGTTGAATTTGTTTAATATTTAGTTTTAACGTTGTCTACTATGATTTATGAATAATAAATCATAATGATTTTTACTGTAAATTATACAAGAAGAAACTAATTTGATAGAAGAACAAGTTACTTAATACCAATTGTAACAAGATAAATTTATAATATTCTAATAATTATATATTATCTAAGTAAATTAGAATCATTAATATAACAAGCATTAGTTAATAATTAGCAAAAATTTAAAATAGATCCTTTGACTATATTACCTATTGGTACAACTAGTACAATAGTAATAGTTTTTACAGTGATGCATATACAATAAAGAAAATGCTATACTAGATAAAATCATACGGTATAAGTTCTATTATAGTATTTTATTTATCATTATTAATAAAATAACAGTTATAAGTAAAAAAATATCTTTAAACAACTATCGTTTGCCTCTTATTATGTAGTTAAATTATCAATAGATAAATTCTTTAATAGATTTTCCTATACATTGTTAGGTTAAACAAAGTTAGGTTAAACAAAACAGAATAGATATTATAATATAATTTGAAGGATATACAAATTTATATGTCAATTGTTAAATTAATCAATTCTTTTATTTCAATCATCCAGCTCATAAAATATCATAGAATAGCAAAGTTTTCTTGGCGAAATTTATTGGTAGAAGTTCAAGCTCTAGCACCAATATTAATCTCTAATTGTATTATTTCATCATCATTGATATCTATATTCTTGACATTGCAGATTATAAGAGAATCCACCAAATGTGATCTAATAAATGATTTAGGGGGTGTAGTATGGATTATTTCAATTAGAGAGATATCTCCTATTGTAGTTGCAATTATAACTGTTATTCAATTAGGAGTCTTTATAGCTAAAAAAATTCAAACTATGAAAAATTATGATCAAATTGATTCCATATATTTGATGCAGATAGATATGAGCGCTTTTTTATTACTGCCTAAGTTATTAGCTAGTTGCCTATTATTACCAATACTTGATTGCTTATCCATCCTAACAATAGTAATGTTGAGTTTATTCATAACTTATATCATTTATGATATAGATTATAATCTATATTTAGTATCTATATTAAAAAATTTCTATATTGTAGATATCATTAAATCTATTACAAAAACGATTGTACTAGGTTTTTTTTTAACAGTTATTAATACTATATGGGAAATCAGCTTAATAATGAATGTTAATATGCTCTCAAATTATGTTAAGTATTTTGTATTAACATCTTTATCTGGCATTTTTATTTTGAATGTTATTTTGACACCTATTTTATATAGAAAAATAGGCTCTTTGATTTAGTGCAGTAATTAATTGAAACAATTAGTTAATGAAAAATAGTATCAATTTAGAAGATCAGCTTAAGTTTTATATTAAATAAAATCTGAATTAGAACTCTTCTATTCTCCAAAAAATAATATCAGAATCTTTTAGTCTAAGATATTAGCTAAGTTCTGATATTATTAAATTGTATCTCTCAGATAAACTTAAACAATAATTTTCTTTGATAGAATCATATTGTCTTTGGCACAGATAAGATTAAGTATCAAGCGCTATGTTTAAGGGTTTTCTGTCAATGGCAATTTAAGTGAGAATTGCAAAGTCAAATTTAGTCATATACTTGGTAAATAAGAGCTTAATAGAGTTTGAATGAGTAGATGTCTTTAGTTTATTGAGCTAGGAAAAATTTGCACAAAAAGCTGTTGGCATTTGATGATTTATAATTAAAAATTTCATTTTGGTTTACTTGGATACAAAGTTATAAAGAGGAATCGTTATCATCTAGAATGTAGCGATTTATAGATTATGACTTCTGAATATTTATTTTTAAGTATAAAATGAGTTAATTGATTTTTTGCTCATTTTATATTATAATTAAACATTATATACTCAAAGGCGGGCGTTGCCAAGTGGTTAAGGCATTGGTTTGTGGATCCAATATTCGCGGGTTCGATTCCCGTCGTTCGCCCTAGGTCATTTTTTTATCAGAGTCAATGAAGTACAGACCTAAAAGTTTGAAGGTAAATTACTATAAAATTAATGTTCTCTTGTTGAACTTCTATATTTACCATTTAAGGATTTTCCTTTCATGTTCATTCCGTAAAATAAGTTTCTAATAGCATTTTTAAGTCGAATAAATGAAGTTTCAGAGTATTTATTGTTGAATATCATAGATGCTAAAATGAGATCTTTAAAGTGAAGCCTAGATAGATATTTCAGTGTCTAATATCTTTGATAAATATATAGGGTTCTATATTCTATCTAAAAATTAGCTTAGAACTTACCACAGAAACATGTTAACCTTAATATTGATAATCCTATGCTCTAAAAACCTTAAAATCTTCTTTCCGCTTAACTGATTTACTAGATGGATAGGAATTTATTTGAATGATCCTTATTACAATTTTTGTCTGTATTGCATCTTATATAATTTAAATCATGCTATAGTGCAATAAAATGACTTTCAAGGTTTCGTGTTGAGGTTTTCTATTGATATTATATATATTATATAGATAGGGATGTTACAAAAAAAGTTTACCATTTATTTTATCGTTATCTTTTAATAGATTATATCTATAATGGAAAATATGAAAATTGTCTCAAATTTAGTAAATCATGTATGATGTTCGAGAGATCTTTCCATTTATTGTCTAATAAGCCCTAATGATACAAATGTAGTGGTGGTTTATTTACCAAAATATTTCACCATAGTTCATTTTAATAAGCATTCTTTCGTGAATATATCTTTATTTTTATCAAATTGAAGGAAATACTCGACAATAATTTTATATTTTTTGTATAAGTTACTTGAGAATGTCATTAATTTTATATATAATGGACAGAAGTATTAAATACTTTTTTTACCTTAATTATAAGTATTTTACTTTTATTTATAAGTTATAATGAAGGTAGAAGAAGAAAATTAGATTTTTCTATCCATTACGAATAAAATATTTATTATTAATAAGTGAAAATTCGTTTTTAATTACATTAGTTTTTTTTATAAAAAATAATTTTAGCATATGCCCAAACTAAAAACCCGCCGTTCTTTACTAAAAAGATTTAAAATTACAGCCAATGATAAAATATTAAGAAGACAGGCATTTAAAAGCCACTTATTAGGTAAAAAAAGTGCTAGACGTAAAAAGAATTTATCAAAAGTACGTTTAGTTTATTCTGGTGAGACAAAAAGTATATTATTTCATATGAAATAATAAGATATTTATTTAATTTATAAACCCGACACTTATTATGACACGAGTAAAAAGAGGTAATGTTGCCCGTAAAAGACGAAAAAAAGTATTAAAGCTTGCTAAAGGTTTTAGAGGTGCTCATTCTAATTTATTTAGAATAGCTAAACAACAGGTTGTAAAATCTTTAAGATATGCATATGTTGGGCGTAAAAGAAAAAAAAGAGATTTCCGACGTTTATGGATTGTAAGGTTAAACGCAGTAGCTCGTGAATACGGGTTGAATTACAGCCAATTAATTAGTAAACTAAAACAATCTAAAATAGGATTAAATAGAAAAATGTTATCACAACTATCAATTTTAGATGAAGGTGCTTTTTCTAAAATTATAGATAGTATTAAGTGATTCTTTTATTAATGACATATTTTCCTAATTAGAAAAAATCATTATAGTAAGAGTTGAATATATTTAAAATTGGATATGTATTTAATAAAATACATATCCAATTTTAAATATATTAACCAAAAAAAATTAAGATTTGAAACCAGGTAGCTTAATCCTTTTTATAAAATTAAACAAAAATATAGCAATGATTTTTATAAAATTAGAATTTAATTCTTGAAAAATTTTCATATTTAACTTAAAAGCAATATTGGCTTCAGATACTATTGACTTAATTGCAGAATCACTTAAATGAATAGAATCTAAAGCAAGTCTGTAATTTTGCTTAAAGTTTTTTTCATCTTTAATATCTTTGAATTCATAAAACGCGGTGCCTTCTCCTCCACTTAAATTCATTGCACTTTGCGTAATTTTTTTTAGGATTTGGCCACCGGACAAGTCACCTAAATAACGAGTATAACAGTGTGCAATTAATAATTCAGGACTTGTATTGCTAATTTCATGAATTCTATTAATATAAACTTTAGTTGCAGGAGATGGAAAAATCTTGTCTTGCCATTCTAATCCATAGTAAAATTGTAAGTCTTCTTGATGAAGTTGGGTAACTAATTTTATAAAACTAAGTTATAATCTTATTTATAAATACTTTCCCGCTCTTTAAGATCTGTACGTAAGATTTCCACCTTGTACAGCTCCCAGGTTTACTAAACATGTTTTAAGTTGTTATACCGTATAGCATTTAGTTATTTTAAGCGTGTATTTTCTCAATGTATCTTTTTTTTTACAAATATTATTCTTTCTATGAGTCACTATATAGTAAAATTTGAAATGATAAAAAACTTTATAATATAATTTACAATAATTGGATTTGAACTCTTATGATTGTAATCTTTTTGCATAAAGATCGAAATGATTTTTTGGTTTTATATTCACTAGAGAATAAATTTTCCTCTTCTTATAGTGAAAAGTTTAAAAGAGTACAAATTTACCCATTTAATAGAGCATACATTGGCTTAATGTTAGATTAAGATTTCTTTTTGATTTCAAATAGGCAAAAGAATCTTAAAAAATTTCTTATTAGAAAGAGCTCTATTCTTTAAAATAGTTATGCGGTTTTAATTGTAAAATATATTTTTGTAAACCTTGCTTTTGTTATTAAAAGATTTTCGTGGAAATAATTCCTCTTCCTAGGCGAATGATACACTATTTTGAGTTGTCCTAGGATATATCTTTTACCTAATTGGCTTTGGTCAAGAAATCCGAATTCGTTTTTTGTTGGGAATATTTATTTTTTTATTACTATAGTTAACCTGTATATTAATTTAACAAATTCTATGTGTCTACTATCAACTAAGATTAACTTTACTTTATTTAGAAAAGTCAACATAAGTTATAGATAGTTCATAAATATTTATTTTTATAAGTTTATTTATTATAAGGAAAATTAGATACTTTATAAGGTTTTTTTATGGTAATGTATAGTGAGATTCTTTTTATAATATTCATAAAAATATTCCCGTATTTCTTATGTGACCTCTAGGCTTTATACTAGTTATTAATCCTCTAAAATTCTTATTGTAAGACTACTGAGAAAGATCTACTTTAGTTATTTTCCCACAATAGAGGTCGATCACATTACTATATTTAGCCTCGTCAACACCAAAATGAAGTTATACTATAAAGTGTTACAGATTCTGTAATTTGAAGATAATATTTTTCTTTAACATTTCATAGGTTGAATAGACAGATCCATTTCATCTATAGCACAAGTATATTATTACATAGAATAGAACTAAATATAATCAATAAACCATAATATAATATACTTGTCGGACTTATAAGATTTCCCTCTCTTTCAGATCTGTACGTGAAACTTTTATTTCATACGGCTCCCTGATTTATTAGGCTTTTGCCTTGCGCTTTTTTAACCCATGAATAGGTTGATATTGATGACACTCTCTGTGAAGAACTATTAGATTCTTATTTAGATTGTTTTGATGGTTTCCATCTTTATGATGAAGTTCAATATGATCATCGATTACAAATTTCAAATTACAGGCAGCACATTTGAACTTTTGCTGTGTTAGTATTTTGGCTGTGGGGCCTCAATATTGTTTTTTTGTGTGCTTACTCCAATAGATCCAGTCATTATCAAATGGCGATTTATTATTTTTTACAGCAACATATCCAAATAAAGAATAACTATGAGCATTGAATAAATCCTTGATTGTATTTAATCTTTTTATCTTTGCAATAGCTCTATCCTTTTTATTAAGTTTACTATTTGCTTTCTTAACGAATTTGTAAACCCAATCATTTATTGACCATGAGTTTATTTTCGATAAGTCACAATATTGGTGATAATTCCACCAACCTCTATAAATTACTTTAACCTTATTCAATCGCTTGTTAAGCTTGAAACGACAATCTCGCATTACGATTTTCATATTATCCTTGAGACTTCTTCTGTTCTTCTTCGATAGCCAACAAGTTAACGCATGGTTTGCTTTAACTTCAAATCGCCAACCTAGGAAATCAAAACCTTCTGTGAATAGCACTCAATGAGTTTTTGCCTCTTTGACATTTAGACCTCTTTCTGCTAAAAACGCATCTATTTTCCTTCTAAGTTCTACAGCATTTTCCTGATCTTCTAAAAAGAAGATCATATCATCTGCATATCTAATACCCCGTTGGACTATAGCTGATTTGTTTACTCTGACTCTATTGTAAGTATTACAGAAATATTTCGCTGGTGGGTTCTAAATATATTCAATGCCATGCAATGCAATATTGCATAATAAAGGAGATATAATACCTCCTTGGGGTATTCCTTCTTCTGTACGAGATCTTTCTTTTAATACACCTACTTTTAATGCTGATCGCAAGATTTTATGCATTTGTATTGGCAAGTGTATTAAACTCATGAGTTTTTCATGATTTATCTTATCAAAACATTTTTTGATATCTAATTCCAGAATAAGTTTTTTATAATTAGTTTGTGGTCGGGCTAGATTTATGAAAATATTTTACTGAGCATCCTGTACTGCTCTTCCAGGTCTAACCCCACAAGATCCTTTTGATGCATATGCTTCATATACAGGTTCTAATAAAGATTTCATAGGACATTTACCACTCTATCTTTGATTGTCGGAATACCTAAAAGACGTTTTCCCCTACTAGTTTTAGGTATATATACTCTTTTTAACATTTGATGTTTATATTTTTTTAGATTTTTTAGATCTTCAAATAGTTCAAATTTTTCTCTTTCTTGAAGTTTAGATATACGATCAATTACAGCTGTTACTTTCTCTCTATTAAGTTGTGTAAGTTGTCTAATTGCTAAGAATTTAGCTGCTCGAGACTTAAAGAAAAGTCTTTGTAATTTTGTTACTAATTTATAATTCACCTTTTGTTGCGCTTTATACATTCTATATTGAAGACGAAAAACCTGTTTTCGAAATTTCTTCCAATGTAAGGTTTTCCAGTCTTCAACACATCTCTGACGAGTTAGTTGCATAAGACTTTATCTCCTTTGTACAATATATTTTATAAACCTTCGGCGAAGTTAATCACCTTCCTACTCATATTAATTCATTTGGCTTTATGATTAATTGAAGCCTACCTTATTTTCTTTCAATAAGGAGTTTTCATATTGTTTTTATTTGCTCCAATTATTTCTTCTTACTTCTTTAGACTATTACTATTTTGCCTTCTCTCTACCCAGGACTGTAATTAATATAAAAAAGTCTCATGCGGGTGATTTAAGAATCCTACTGATGAAATTGATGGTTAGATAACAACTGGTCTCATTAGACACTTTTTAAATAACTTAGCATTTCTTCGTCTTAGAAGTTTGCCAAGCACTACTTGAAAATTTCCAACTTATCTTTTTGGCACTGTGACTTCCCTGCTTTAATATGAATTGTGTTACCACAAAACTACAATCTATAGCTGTTACAGTTATTATCGGTACTTCTCCTGTTCCGAAGGGGGGGTTGGAATTCCAGGAACGAATATATATTAGTTAATTTATAGGGAGTTCAATCCTATAAATTCTTAAGCTATTTTTAGTTTTAAGGTTATCAAGAACATTCTTAAACATTAGTTTTACTTAAGAACAAATCGCACTTTTATCTAAGAGCAAATCGCACCTAAACTAGATTTTCTATTTAATTCCTCAAAGTAAATAGGTTTTATTATCTGACTTTCTTGATGTCTTTTCATGTGCAAATAGATATCTGAAAGTTGCTTTAGTATCTTATATCGATAGAGAATAGGGCAACTTATTTGGTAAAATCACGTCATTATTTTATAAAATAAATTATCCTCTCAATTAAATCCGGGCTGAAGACTTTCATCTTACGTGGCTTCTAGGCTTATTGGTTGAATCGAGAGATCCATTGCATCTATATTACAAGTAGATTATGACATAGAATAGAACTAAATATAATCCATAAACCATAATCTAATATACTTATCAGACTTATAGGATTTCCCTCTCTTTCAGATCTGTACGTGAAACTTTCACTTCATACGGCTCCCTGATTTATTAGGCTTTTGCCTTGCGCTTTTTTAACCTATGAATAGATTGATATTGATGTCACTCTCTGTGAAAAACCATTAGATTCTTATTTAGATTATTTTGATAGTTTCCATCTTTATGATGAAGTTGAATATGATCATCGATTACAAATTTCAAATTACAGGCACCGCATTTGAACTTTTGCTGTGCTAGTATCTTGGCTGTTGGGCCCCAATATTGTTTTTGTTTGTGCTTACTCCAATAGATCCAGTCCTTATCAAATGGTGATTTATTGTTATAGTAGTATATCCAAATAAAGAATAACTGTGAGCATTGAAGATATCCTAGATTGTATTTAATCTTTTTATCTTTGCAATAGCTCTATCCTTTTTATTAAGTTTACTATTTGCTTTCTTAACGAATTTGTAAACCCAATCATTTATTGACCATAAGTTTATTTTGTATAAGTCACAATATTGGTGATAATTCCACTAACCTCTATAAATTACTTTAACCTTACTCCATCGCTTGTTAAGCTTGAAGCGACAATCTCGCATTACGGTTTTTATATTATCCTTGAGATTTCTTCTGTTCTTCTTCGATGGCCAGCAAGTTAACGCATGGTTTGCTTTAACTTCAAATCGCCAAGCTAGGAAATCAAAATTTTATGTGGATAGGACTAAATGAGTTTTTGCGTCTTTGACATTTAGACCTCTTTCTGCTAAAAAAGCATCTAAGTTCTACAGCATCTTCCTGATCTTCTAAAAAGAAGATCAGATCATCTGCATATCTAATACCCAGTTGGACTATAGCTAATTTTTTTCCTCTGACTCTATTGTAAGTATTGCAAAAATATTTCGCTGGTTGGTTCCAAATATCTTCAATACCATGCAATGTAATATTGGATAATAAAGGAGATATAATACCTCCTTGTGGTGTTCCTTCTTCTGTAGGAGCTCTTTCTTTTCATACACCTACTTTTAATGCTGATCGCAAGATTTTATGGATGTGTATTGACAAGTGTATTAAACTCATGAGTTTTTCATGATTTATCTTATCAAAACATTTTGAATAGCTAATTCCAGAATACGTTTTTTATAATTAGTTTGTGGTCAGCCTAGATTTATGAAAATATTTTGCTAAGCATCCTGTGTGGCTCTTCCAGGTCTAAACCCCCAAGATTCTTTTGATGCATATGCTTCATCTACAGGTTCTAATAAATATTTCATAAGACATTGTACCACTCTATCTTTGATTGTCGGAATACCTAAAGGACGTTTTTCCCCATTAGTTTTAGCTATATATACTCTTTTTAAAAGTTGATGTTTATATTTTTTTAGATTTTTTAGATCTTCAAATAGTTCAAATCTTTCCTTTTCTTGAAGTTTAGATATACCATCAATTCCAGCTGTTACTTTCCCTCTATTAAGTTGTGTAACTTGTCTAATTGCTAAGAATTTAGCTGCTCGAGACTTAAAGAAAAGTCTTTGTAATCTTTTTACTAATTTATAATTCTCCTTTTGTTGCGCTTTATATATTCTATGTTGAAGACGAAAAACCTGTTTTCGAAATTTCTTCCAAGGTAAGGTCTTCCAGTCTTTAACACATATATGACGAGTTGGTTGCATAAGACTTTATCTCTTTTGCACAATATATTTTATAAACCTTCGGCGAAGTTAATCACCTTCCTACCCATATTAATTCACTTGGCTTTATGATTAATTGAAGCATACCTCATTTTCTTTCAATAAGGAGTTTTCATATTGTTTTTATTTGTTCCAATTATTTTTTCTTACTTCTTTAGACTATTACTAATTTGCCTACTCTCTACCCAAAACTGCAATTAATGTAAAGATGTCGTATGCGGGTGATTTAAGAATCCTACTTATGAAATTGATGGTTAGATTACAACTAGTATAATTAGACACTTTTTAAATAACTTAGCATTTGTTCGTCTTAGAAGTTTGCCAAGCACTACCTAAAAATTTCTAACTTATTTTTTTGGCACTGTGACTTCCCTGCTTTAACATGAATTGTGTTACCATGAAAGTATAATCTATAGCTATTCCAGGTATTATCGGCACTTCTCCTGTCGCGAGGAGGGTTGGAATTCCACCAACGAATATATATTATTTAATTTACAGGGAGTTCAATCCTATAAATCCTTAAGCTATTTTTAGTTTTAAGGTTATCAGGAATCTTCTTAAACATTAGTTTTACTTAAGAACAAATCGCACCATTACTTTATATAGATTTCTTATAAATATATTATATAAATATATTAAAAGTATAAAAGTATAGATATATTTATTTTGAGAACGTGCTATATCCAGCGCATTCTAAATAGTTATACATATGATTGAGAAGATAGATACTATACTTTTCCATCTGTATCAATTATTAAAATAGTAATTATCTGAATAATTGCAACTGTAGTAATATAGTTTTTATCTTTAGATAATGATAGCATATCTACTAATAGAAAAATGAATATAAAAAGTTTCTCTTATAAAGAAAAGTCTTTGTTAGATTATACTCTATCTAGTTCCCACCCCCACTTATAAAATTAGAGAATTTCCGAAAAATATTAAATAAAGCTTATTATAACGTTTACAAGTTTAATGATTAATTAAGGCTAAATTGACTTTGCTTAAATGATGGAACTATCGATTCTTTTATTTTAAGTTATAGCTTGAAATATTTGATAGCTTTTTTAATTACCTTCTGGATATTAAATTTTAGCTAATTTACACTTTAGTATTTGAGTATGATTATGTTGAATTTAATAAGTTAGTTTTAAAAGCTTACAATCTTTATTCAATATTTTTAAGAGAATTTTATTTTTTTGTTCAAAACCTGTTATCATTTTATCCTCAAGTTTTGTCGTTTTTCTAGTTTCAAGATAAATAGTATATTGCCTACTTTTACGTGATTTTTTTATTAATAAAATAAAACGTTTTTTTCTACTCTTGTTGAAATAAATTCATTATACCATATAGATAAAAACCATATAGATAAAAAAAGAGTAGTATATTAAAAATAAAATAAAGTTTTTTTAAGATCTTTTCAAGTTCTTCATACTACTTAATAACTAATTTCCACTTATAATAAAACATATCAAACAATATCTTGTGAAGACTTCTTATAAGTTATAAGTTGTATAAGAATATTCAGTTTATTAGGATTAATTTTACTTTCATTTTCTATTATATTTAAGTTTTGTCAGGATATTTAACAAGATGTTCATAGAATTATTTAACCTTAGAAGTCTCTATATTTCTATATTCTAAGTTATACACTTAAATGTAAATTCATATTAAACTAAAAAAATCAGTGTTTAATATTAATTAGTTTTATCTTAGACCTAAAGAGTATTCAATAATATTTAATTTCATTTAGTTACATCAGCAGTCGTTGTCTATTTTTAATTGTTTTACTGTCGTTTAAGAATTAAATATAATTTAATAGTTCGAATTTTTGTTTTTTTTATCCAACTTAGTGACTATATACTAAGTTTTTCTTGAGTATTAATATAATTTAATTATCTCATGCCTCAAAACTTTTAAATTCAATATAGCTCTATATATTAAGATAGTTCTTTAAATTTCACAGACTAGTTTATAATCTATTGCTCATCTGGATTCTCATGTTTGCGTTAAAGCCTCAAAATTAAGGAGAGAAAAGACATATAGTCAAGATAGAGTATTTTTTATAACAGATTGTATTAACTATTTAATAACTTTATAGAATCTATTCTTATAAACCAAGCTTTTATTTCTCGAAGCTTTTAGGATAAATTGGTACCCTTCCTAACAAATTGTAATATCTTGCGATGATATTCACTAGTTCAATTAATTATATTTAAGTCGGAGTAAGCAATTTATTTTGTTTTCTTTTTGTTTTTAATGTTTATTATTTGTTGCATGAATTTAGATATATCATTCTATATATAATTTAATTTGCCCGTCTGAGAATTATCTTAATTGTTTCGAAAAATGGATACAATTGATAAGTTCTTACTATATTCTTATTTTTTATAATTTTGAATGAAAGTATTTTTGGACATTTCTTTATAAATTTTCCTTAGCAACTTTATTTTTGATGTATATTTAGTAATATTGATCAAGTAGATCCGTGCATTTCCTTATGAGTTTTTACACTGATTATTAGAAAAGACTACATCATAACAGCAATATATTTTATGCGACCGTAGCTATTTCTATAATCGCCAGAAGAATTTAATTGGCTGTATAAGTTATTAACATAAACATTCAATCATACTTTAATTTGTTGAACCTTAAAGTATCTTAGTTTATATAAGCTTAAGATATGTTATTCTGGTTGAATCGAGAGATCCATTTCATCTATATTACAAGTATATTATTACATAGAATAGAACTAAATATAATCAATAAACCATAATCTAATATACTTATCTGACTTATAGGATTTCCCTCTCTTTCAGATCTGTACGTGAAACTTTCACTTCATACGGCTCCCTGATTTATTAGGCTTTTGCCTTGAGCTTTTTTAACCCATGAATAGGTTGATATTGATGACATTCTCTGTGAAGAACCATTAGATTCTTATTTAGATTGTTTTGATGGTTTCCATCTTTATGATGAAGTTCAATGTGATCATCGATTACAAATTTCAAATTACAGGCACCGCATTTGAACTTTTGCTGTGTTAGTATCTTGGCTGTGGGGCCCCAATATTGTTTTTGTTTGCGCTTACTCCAATAGATCCCATCATTATCAAATGGCGATTTATTGCTTTTTACAGCAACATATCCAAATAAAGAATAACTGTGAGCATTAAAGATATCCTTGATTGTATTTGATTTTTTTATCTTTGCAATAGCTCTATCCTTTTTATTAAGTTTACTATTTGCTTTCTTAACGAATTTGTAAACCCAATCATTTATTGACCATAAGTTTATTTTGGATAAGTCACAATATTTGTGATAATTCCACCAACCTCTATAAATTACTTTAACCTTACTCGATCGCTTGTTAAGCTTGAAACGACAATCTCGCATTACGGTTTGTATATTATACTTGAGATTTCTTCTATTCTTCTTCGATGGCCAGCAGGTTAACGCATGGTTTGCTTTAACTTCAAATTGCCAACCTAGGAAATCAAAACCTTCTGTGGATAGGACTAAATGAGTTTTTGCCTCTTTGACATTTAGACCTCTTTCTGCTAAAAAAGCATCTATTTTCGTTCTAAGTTCTACAGCATCTTCCTGATCTTCTAAAAAGAAGATCAGATCATCCGCATATCGAATACCTCGTTGGACTATAGCTGATTTTTTTACTATGACTCTATTGTAAGTATTGCTGAAATATTTCGCTGGTTGATTCCAAATCTCTTCAATGCCATGCAATGCAATATTGCATAATAAAGGAGATATAATACCTCTTTGAAGTGTTCCTTCTTCTGTACGAGTTCTTTCTTTTAATACACCTACTCTTAATACTGATCGCAAGATTTTATGCATTTGTTTTGGCAAGTGTATTAAACTCATGAGTTTTTCATGATTTATCTTATCAAAATATTTTTCGATATCTAATTCCAGAATACGTTTTTTATAATTAGTTTGTGGTTGGCCTAGATTTATGAAAATATTTTGCTGAGCATCCTGTGCGGCTCTTCCAGGTCTAAACCCCAAGATCCTTTTGATGCAGATGCTTCAAATACAGATTCTAATAAATATTTTATAAGACATTGTACCACTCTATCTTTGATTGTCGGAATACCTAGAGGACGTTGTTCCCTATTAGTTTTAGGTATATATACTCTTTTTAAAAGTTGATGTTTATATTTTTTTAGATTTTTTAGATCTTCCAATAGTTCAAATATTTCCCTTTCTTGAAGTTTAGATATACCACCAATTCCAGCTGTTACTTTCCCTCTATTAAGTTGTGTAATTTGTCTAATTGCTAAGAATTTAGGTGCTCGAGACTTAAAGAAAAGTCTTTGTAATTTTTTTACTAATTTATAATTCTCTTTTTGTTGCGCTTTATATATTCTATGTTAAAGACGAAAAACCTGTTTTCGAAATTTCTTCCAAGGTAAGGTTTTCCAGTCTTCAACACATTTCTGACGAGTTGGTTGCATAAGACTTTATCTCCTTTGTACAATATATTCTATAAACCTTCGGCGAAGTTAATCACCTTTCTACCCATATTAATTTATTTGACTTTATGATTAATTGAAGCCTACCTTATTTTCTTTCAATAAGGAGTTTTCATATTGTTTTTATTTGTTCCAATTATTTCTTATTACTTCTTTAGACTATTACTAATTTGCCTACTCTCTACCCAGGACTGTAATTAATGTAAAAATGTCTCATACGGGTGATTTAAGAGTCCTACTTATGAAATTGATGGTTAGATCAGAACTAGTTTCATTAGACACTTTTTAAATAACTTAGCATTTGTTCGTCTTAAAAGTTTGCCAAGCACTACTTGAAAATTTCTAACTTATCTTTTTAGCACTGTGACTTCCCGGCTTTAACATGAATTGTACTACCACAAAACTACAATCTACAGCTGTTACGGGCACTATCGTCACTTCTCCCGTCCCGAGGAGGGTTGGAATTTCACCAACGAATATATATTAGTTAATTTATAGGGAGTTCAATCCTATAAATCCTTAAGCTATTTTTAGTTTTAAGGTTATTAGGAACCTTCTTAAACATTAGTTTTACTTAAGAACAAATCGCACTTTACCCATAGGTTGAATCGAGAGATCTATTTCATCTATATATATTACAATTATATTATTACATAGAATAGAACTAAATATAATCAATAGCCTATAATCTAATATACTTATCGGACTTATAGAATTTCCCTTTCTTTCAGATCTGTACGTGAAACGTTCACTTCATACAGCTCCCTAATTTATTAGGCTTTTGCCTTGCGCTTTTTTAACCCATGAATAGGTTGATATTGATTACGCTCTCTTTGAAGAACGATTAGATTCTCATTTAGATTGTTTTGATTGTTTCTATCTTTATGATGAAGTTTAATATGATCATCGATTACAAGTTTCAAATTACAGGTACCGCATTTGAACTTTTGCTGTGCTAGTATTTTGGCTGTGGGGCCTCAATATTGTTTTTGTTTGAGCCTACTCCAAGAGATCCAGTCATTATCAAATGGTGATTTATTACTTTTTACAGCAACATATCCAAATAAAGAATAACTGTGAGCATTGAAGACATCTTTGATTGTATTTAATCTTTTTATCTTTGCAATAGCTCTATCCTTTTTATTAAGTGTCCTATTTGCTTTCTTAACGAATTTGTAAACCTAATCATTTATTTTTATTGACCATAAGTTTATTTTGGATAAGTCACAATATTGGTGATAATTCCACCGACCTCTATAAATTACTTTAACCTTACTCAATCGCTTGTTAAGCTTGAAACGACAATCTCGCATTACGGTTTTTATATTATCCTTGAGATTTCTTCTATTCTTCTTCGATGGCCAGCAAGTTAACGCATGGTTTGCTTTAACTTCAAATCGCCAACCTAGGAAATCAAAACCTTCTATGAATAGCACTAAATGAGTTTTTGCCTCTTTGACATTTAGACCTCTTTCTGCTAAAAACGCATCTATTTTGCTTTTAAGTTCTACAGCATCTTCCTGATCTTCTAAAAAGAAGATCAGATCATCTGCATATCGAATACCCCGTTGGACTATAGCTTATTTTTTTACTCTGACTCTATTGTAGGTATTGCAGAAATATTTCGCTGGTGGGTTCCAAATATCTTCAATGCCATGCAATATTGGATAATCAAGGAGATATAATCCCTCCTTAGGCTGTTCCTTCTTCCGTACGAGCTCTTTCCTTTAATACACCTACTTTTAATGCTGATCGCAAGATTTTATGCATTGGTATTGGCAAGTGTATGAAACTCATGAGTTTTTCATGATTTATCTTATCAAAACATTTTTCGATATCTAATTCCAGAATACGTTTTTTATAATTAGTTTGTAGTCGACCTAGATTTATGAAAATATTTTTCTGAGCATCCTGTGCGGCTCTTCCAGGTCCACCCCCCCAAAGATCCTTTTGATGCATATGTTTCATATATAAGTTCTAATAAATATTTCATAAGACATTGTAACACTCTATCTTTGATTATCGGAATACCTAAAGGACGTTTTCCCCCCATTAGTTTTAGGTATGTATACTCTTTTTAAAAGTTGATGTTTATATTTTTTTAGATTTTTTAGATCTTCAAATAGTTCAAATCTTTCCCTTTCTTGAAGTTTAGATATACCATCAATTCCAGCTGTTACTTTCCCTCTATTAAGTTGTGTAACTTGTCTAATTGCTAAAAATTTAGCTGCTCGAGACTTAAAGAAAAGTCTTTGTGATTTTTTTACTAATTTATAATTCTCCTTTTATTGCGCTTTATATATTCTATGATGAAGACGAAAAACCTGTTTTCGAAATTGCTTCCAAGGTAAGGTTTTCCAGTCTGAAACACATCTCTGACGATTTGGTTGAATAAGACGGTATCTCCTTTGTACAATATATTTTATAAACCTTCGGCAAAGTTAATCACCTTCCTACCAATATTAATTCATTTGGCTTTATGATTAATTGGAGCCTACCTTATTTTCTTCCAATAAGGAGTTTTCATATTGTTTTTATTTGTTCCAATTATTTATGCTTACTTCTTTAGATTATTACTATTTTGCCTACTCTCTACCCAGGACTGTAATTAATAGAAAAATGTCTTATACGGGTGATTTAAGAGTCCTACTTATGAAATTGATAGTTAGATCACAACTAGTCTCATTAGACACTTTTTAAATAACTTAGCATTTGTTCGTCTTAGAAGTTTGTCAAGCACAACTTGAAAATTTCTAACTTATCTTTTTAGCACTGTGACTTCCCGGCTTTAACATGAATTGTGTTACCACAAAACTACAATCTATAGCTGTTAAGGGCACTATTGGCACTTCTCCTGTCCCGAGGAGGGTTGGAATTCCACCAACGAATAGATATTAGTTAATTTACAGGGAGTTCAATCCTATAAATCCTTAAGCTATTTTTAGTTTTAAGGTTATCAGGAACCTTCTTAAACATTAGTTTTACTTAAGAACAAATCGCACTTTTCTCCAAAAACAAATCGCACTTAAACTAAAAATAAAACTGAATATTTTTTAGCTTGTATGTATTTTAGATCATTTATTAGTGTTCAAATCATTATTTTTTTGATTCAGGCTGTTAGTAGAGAATTCTTCAAGCTTGATATTGTAAATTTAAGCTATCAAAAAATTTCAACTTTAAATATATATCATGCATTTTTTTGATCTACAAAAAGATTTGCCAATATCAAATTTTAGTTAGATAATAAGTAGTAATATTTCTTATTATTTTTATGATTTTTTTAGAAAAGAGGAAAAATCATATATGAAATATATAAAATTGATATATTTTTTGGGATGATATTTCTCGTTAACATTTTTCTTATAAAGTTTAAATAATTTAATTACATTAAGCTTACTTCATCTTCAATAGCCGAATAAACAAAATAAAAATTAGCGATTAATTGCCTATAAGCTTGTTTATCTACAACACCACCTAAAAAAGACTTAACAAAACTAACATTTTCAGCCATGCTATGGGCTTTAGTTGTTCCTTGTCTAAGTTGAAGAGCTAAATTAGTTGTCATATATCATAGTTTCATTTGTTCTACAACGTTAAAATATAAATATTTCTGAGTCTCTCTAATATATATATAGTATAACCGAATTAAAGAAGTAAGCATTTCTGAGATTTGATAACAAATATAAGATAATCTAATAGTAGTTATGTTAATTGTGAATTATGGTAATACCCCATAATTAAATCCCTTTCCAAATAAATAGAATTATTTTGTTTTTAATGATAGAGAATTGCATTTTTCTAAAGCTACATATAAACCATTATTTTGACTACCTTTCATGCTATAAATTATATGTGACTATTTTACAAAATCTCCAGGGTTATAAAAAGTATAATTTTCTTTGAATAGTGCTTTTCCCCCTGGATCGCGTACTCTACGGTGATCCCTCTTTTTTCTTCACAAAGAATTAACCCAATAGTTGGGTTATCAGAGTCATCTTTAATCTGTGTGTCCATTAAGTTTAGATAGAAATTTAGTTTGTCTGTATATTCAGGTTTAAACTTGCCTATTTTGAGTTCAATTACTACGTAACATTTAAGTTTTACACGGTAAATCAGTAAATCAATATAATATTCCTCATCTTCAAGTTCTATATGGTATTGATTGCCAATAAAGGCAAAGCCTTGACCTAGTTCAAGCAAGAACTTTCTAATGTGATCTATGAGATTTTCTGCAAGTTCACGCTCATGGAATTTGCCTCGAATATCCAAAAACTATAAATGATAAGTGTCTTGAATGATGCTAGCTGCTAAGTCAGATTGAGGCGATGGCAAAGTGCTTTGGAAATTATTGCTGCCTTTCCCATCTCTGGCGAATAGATTGCTTTTAATTTGAAAGCTTAATACATTACGTGATTAACCGTCTTCTATGGTTTTTTGGATGTACCAAATACGCTCCTACTTATTTTTTATATCATAAAATCTCTTGATATTATGACCCCATAGAATTTGGTCAACAGCCTATTAACTAATTTCATCAGAAGTCAGAAGTATATACCTCTCCAAATTTACGCAGATATTTTAGGTTTTGCGAGGACAACCCTTTCATCTCAGGAAACTCACTATGCAAATCTTTTGAGATGTTTTCAATAACCTTAGTACCCGACCCTTCTCCTTTTTGACGTTCTAATATTTGATTGCCAATATTCCAATATAGGCTAATCGTTTCTTTATTAATCGATAGGTGCGCGCGTATACAAGCTTGACTGATTTCAGTTTTTAAGGATTGTAATAAGCTAGTGTAGGTTTTACTATGTAGTTCTGTGGTCATTTTTTATTTTTCCTTTTTCGGTCTAGCTTTAATAGTAAGTTTTTTTAGCTACAGCTGGTTTTTGAGGCTTTGGCGCTTCGATAAACTTAACAGACTCATCTTTAAGATTAATTTGACTCTCCAATACAGGCGTTGCTACGATATTACTATTAGCAGAACTATCGTAAGCGCTCGGTAAAGGCGGTCTAGAAAAGTCTCCGATTAAAGAGTAATGTTCCAAGGCAGGAGCTGATGAAGCTTATTAGAGTTATAATCTTGGATAACATCAAGCACTTTTTCAAGATATCTCTAAGGGTTGATGTTGTTGAGCTTGGCCGCCTCAATAAGAGAATATATATTAGCTGCGGTATTACTACCACTATCTGATTCTGCAAACATCAAGTTTTACGTCCTAATGCAATTCCGCGTATAGCTCGCTCTGCTGCATTATTATCAATTTCTATTTGTCCGTCACCAATAAAAAGCATCAGGGCAACTTGATTATTGACGGTGTAATTGATTGCTTCCACCGTACTGCTTTTTTTGTGGCAGTTACGGTGCTTTTTCAAATTTAAAAATAATTCATTGACCAATTTTTCAGAGCGTTGCTGTTGATTCTCTAATCTTTGATCGGGATTTAAGCCTCGTATGTCAGCTCCTACTTTATATATTTCTGATATTTGCTCTAAGACGCTAATTGCACTATTGGCTTTATCATTTGCTACGGTTACTTCATAAAACTTACGTCTTGTATGCGCCCAACAGGCTGCTTCGCTAATATTAGCTTCTTGGTTATTCTCGCTAATATATAAATTATCATATCCCGGATAGGCGTCTGCATGCAACACCCCACTAAAGTCTCTTAAATGCGCAGCGGGCCTTATTCCTCTGCTATTCTTCGCTGTAATAATAAACAACTGCAGGAGGGATTGTACCTCCGCATGACCAACTATCTCTTGCATAAACCCATATTCTACCAGCTTTGGTTTTACCTACCCCAGGTGCTAATGCTTTTATTGGCGTGTCGGCTTCATGTAAATATTCTGATGCAAAACTGACTCTTTTAACAAATCTATTAATAAATCTAGTAATTTAGAGGATTGCGTAGCCCAACCAGTGATTGTGTTTCTAGAGATTTCTATTCCCTTTCTTGCTTTCTTGTATATATCTGTGATTGTCGGTACATCGGAAGATGGTTACAGTATTTTTGTATCATTATATGAGTAAGCAATCCCGAACCAGCTTTTCCTTTTTCAATCGCCTTTGATGGAGCAAAAGCCTGTACTATTTTTTCGCAATCAACACAGGCGCAGCGTGGTCTGATATAGCGAGTAACTTTAAACGAGGCTCGGACGTACTTTAGAGTTTTCGATGCATCATCATTAATTTCACGAAAATTCCAACCTCCGCAATTAGGGCACTCTGGATCTGGATTCAATACCACATTCTCTCTAGGTAAATGCTTTGGTATTTTTAATCGTTTAGAGTTGTACTGTCTCTTTGGCTTTGTATTTTGAGCTAGATCTAATACTACTTGTTGCTCTTGATCAAGCGCATCTAACTCATTGCTTTCAATACGTTGTTCCAGCTCATCTATTTGTGTATCTAGTTTTTCAGATGATTTTCTAAAACGCTTAGCTTTTAGTAAGGCGAGTTGATCTTTTAGAGATTGTTTTTTTTCAAACAAATCTCAATTTTTTTCTACAAGAGCATGCACTTCCTTCTCTAAATTAAAAATAATTTGGTGCAAAATATCTGGTTCAGAAGATAGTTTTTTTTAGATCATTATTCATGTAAGGATTATATTACTAAACCCTTGATATATCAAGGGTTTAGAGTAAATAATTGTAACTAAATTAAAGAGTCTATCCAGCGTATTTAGGTGGGCTAGATCAGTTTGGAATGCGCCAATCGCTCCCCTCCATTAACATTGATAATTGAACTATAGTAATACCTACGCTTCCCTTATCATCGCTACTTGGTCAGGTGAACTTCCCTGTATCAAGGCACTTATAAAATAAACAAAATCCTTGCCTCTCCAACCATAATATTTTTATTCGATCCGCGCGTTTGCCTCAAAACACAAACAAAGCTCCGTTGAAAAACTTCTTTGATAATATATCTTGAGCCAGGAAGGATAAGCCATTTATACCCTTATTCATATTCGTTAATCCAGTGCATAAGTATATTTGGCATGATGAGCTCATATTTAACATGGGCTACTCACTAATTCTATTATCTCCTGCCATTTCTGATTAGATATTTTTCTTTCCGCTGAAAACAAAAATTCAGAAAATTTTAATTCTAGTTTAACATACTCAATTTTTATGAAGGTAGGCATAGTCTCTTCATCTTCGGCTACAAGCTCTATAAAATTATCAGATATTTGAATTACTGGAGATTTAGCTTGCGCTCTCTATATTTGATTTGCCGTAATTCCATGTTTGGATGCGAGTTTGGTAATAAAACATCTTGGATCATTCGATTCCAAGACAATTTGCTCTTTAAATGAATCACTCACTGTCTTTCTTTGATTTGACATGCTGTTAATATCCGCTTTTTATTAATCACGCGAATGTAATTGATGCTGTTATCTTTTTCTAGACCGACTTTACCGAGCGCTTACGGCACATTCCTAGAGCTGGTTACATTCTTTATAGCTAGTTCATCTGCCTGATCTATCGTTTTGACTAAAGAAATATTTTGCATATCTTCCGCAGATGGCTCTGTTGCAAATCAGAAATTAATCTAGTACAACTAGCTTTTTAATTGTTGTTTATAAATTTATTCAGTGTTACAGTTTTTAGTTAAGATTAAAGTAATTGCAAAATGATTAATTACAATATCGTTTACGTTTAATAATATGTATCATATAATACCTTGTCAATATTCAATTAGATTAATAAAAAAGCTTAGATCCCTGGATAATACAAGTGCACTGGATTTTAGTATAATAGAAGATGTTATTTATTGGGCTAGGAATTATCATGCCAGACAGTTTAGAAAGAGTGGTGAACCGTTTCACACTCACCCGTTAGAAGTGGCCTATCTGATATCTGAGTATAATCTTAAAACTGACATTATAGTGACTAGTATATTGCATGATATTGTAGAAGATACTGAGTTTAAAGTTGGCATGATACTTGATAAGTTTAGATGGCGTGTAGCTGAAATGGTTGATAGTTTAACACGCGATAGACCAGATGGTACTAAGTTAAGCGTAAAAGAAATATTGAATAATGCTTATGGTAAAGAGGTGTTCTTAATTAAGGTAATTGATAGATTACATAACATTCAGACCTTACGGAGTATGCATGTTAACAAAGTGAGTGAAATTACGATTGAGACATTAATAAATTTTATAACTAGTTCAATGTATATTGGAATTTATATTTTTTAATGTTGTTGCGTTTTTTTAAAGATAACTTAGTATTTTGAGATAAAGATTGTAACTTATTTCTTTTTTGATTTTTATCTTTTACAAAATCTGAAAATGAACGTTGTACTTTTACAAAATCTTGTCAATAAAAATAACCATTTGAATCTGTAAAAACTTCGGTATGACCAATATCAATTTCAATTTTAGCTATTCTACAGTTTTTCTTGATTTCTTTATCGATACAATAATGGATTTCAACTTGATTATCCTGCAGGATCAATCTTAATTGTCCTTTGGGTGTAATTGAAGTATTCAAAGGAAGACACAAACGTTTTCCTTTCGTTAGAGATGGTATCTTTATCCATGTATTCCCATTGTCTTTTAACTTAAAACAGGTATAGCTTGAAGACTCTATTATGATTTGATTTGATACTCTACTGATCGTTTTTTTATGTTTTTTCATTTTACGTAAAAGATACGATGAAGAAGTCCATTCTCAATATTTTAACGCTTGAAATATAGTTTTTTTGTTGTCTTGCTTAGATCGGGATATAGATTTACGAATCTTATATTTAACAGTTTCTGTATATAGAGCGATATCATTCAATGTATCTCTTAACATTTTTCTCGAATAGGTACCAGGTAAAGGATTCTATTTTTTATTTTGCAGGACCCATTGGTCACGAATACTTCTAAAATTCAATTATCGTTTACAACCATGGATGGAATCATATTGTCTCCATGTTTCTTTACGAACATGGGATAATAATTTCGCTATTTTTTCTAATTCCTTGTATTTGACATGGTTTAAATTTTGAGTATATGCAATTATTGTTACTTTAATGTTTTTTGTCAGTTTGTATCACTTCCTTCGATATTGTGTTTTAACGTTTCAATTCATTTTTTATTTTTATGAGATCTTGAACCATAGAGACGAGATGAAAATACTGTAATAATTTCTAATACATCTTTTGTTAGTTCTTCTTCAAAATTACAACAAGTTCCTTGATTTATAATAATGACTTCAATATTTTTAATTTCATATAATGTAAAAATTAATTCAGAACCAAATCGAAGTAAACGGTCTTTATGAATAATAATCAAGCGTTCGATTTCATCATTCAATAAATATTTTGATAATTTATAAAGTCCTTTTTTATTATAATTAATACCACTTCCAATATCTTTAATGATTTCATATAACCACCCATGTTTTACACAATATAATTCAAGTAATTATTCTTGTCTCATTAGATCTTCTTTCTGATCATGAGTACTTACTCTAGCATAGCAGATGTTTCTTTTAGATACATGTATTGGTGTATCTTTTTGTAAAATTTGAGTTATATCATAATATCGAGTGCCTTTTTTTGTTTTTCGAAAAGGTAATAACTCACCTGTTTTTTTTCCAATATTTTAGCTGCTTCTCCGATTTTCACTATTTTATGTATATGTATCAACTCCAACTAATTTTATATGAAAAAATATTTGGTATATCGAGCAAAAACTTAAAATCACTATTTAGTCCTTACTCACTTAGATAATATTATATCAATTATATCAACAAAAAAATTAGATTGATAGCATATATTAATTTTTATTATATAAAAAATTTAATAATTTCAATAAAATCTTCTCTTGAATTCAATCAACTCAAATAGACATCCAGACAATTAACTTATTAGAAAAACCCTTGGTTTATTTAATAATTTATATTATAATTTTAGTACCAATGATGATTCAAGCCATAATAGCTTATCATTTTATAAGATATAAGATTGATTTAATCGAATAAAAATTACAAAATCTAAGGAATTATAAAGATGGCAGTTGTTACGTTATCAGAGTTATTAGAAGCAGGTGTACACTTCGGACATCAAACACGTCGATGGAATCCAAAAATGTTTCCGTATATTTTCAAAGAAAGTAATGGCATCCACATTATAGACTTAGTTCAAACCGCACAGCTATTAACAGAAGCTTGTAATTTTGTACATCAAGCTGCTTTAGATGGAAAAACTTTTTTATTTCTAGGAACAAAAAGACAAGCAGCTGGTATTATTACTCAGGAAGCTCAAAGATGTGGGGCTTACTATATTAACCAACGATGGCTTGGAGGAATGTTAACAAATTGGGTAACTATAAAATCTAGAGTAGAAGTAGGGTTTAGTTTAATTAAATAATAGAATTATTTATAAATATCTATTATAAATAACTACCAGTATAATAATACATAAAACAATTAAAAATTGTGAATAATTTAGAGATTTATATGAGAATAAAAATCTAATTAAGAGCGATGGCAGATAATTTTATATTTCTACATTATATTGTTAAATAAAATTAGTAAGTATTGAATCCTCTTTGAGTTTAAATGCAATTTGATATACTGGAAAATTACTATAAATATATATATACGACTAATTTTTTAATTATTCATTAGTTAAAATGTTCAAAGTTTTGCATATTTATATCATAAATATTCATACAATTATAATATCATTCATACAATTATAATATTAAATATTAGTAATCTTTCTTTGCTATTTTTCTTGCATAACTATGACTTTAAAGCACTTCTATTTCATGTTATCTGCACTATATTTGATATTATAATATTATTATGACCTGAGTTCTAGTTGTTATGCCAATATGACTATTTAAACTGCATGATTCATATAATAGTATATTAATATCAATAAATATTTCTCTAAATATTAGTTAAAAGAAATTCAGCATTACGAGAAGTTATCATTTAAAGTTCATCTTGTTATATATGATAAAAATTTTTCACAATCTGTAATTAACTAATATTACTTTTACAGTTTTATATGAAAAGATTAAATCTTAGCTATTGTATGTTTTCTAGAAATATTATTATTATTTCTTTTATAATTATTTGTTGTCCTAAACAGAGTACTTTCTTATTGTAATATAATGTAAAATATAGAATAGAACAGTAATTAATAGTAACTAAAAAAATAAATGGTTATAAAATCCATGATATATCTATTAAATAATCTCTTTCTTGTTAATATCTTATTGTGCTCATTTAATTTGAATTAATTTAAGTATATACAATATAATTTAGGCCATATCTTGGTCGCTATAATATTTAATACTTAAAAATTGCTTTTTACTACTATAGAATAGTGCGATTTGTTCTTAAGTAAAACTAATGTTTAAGAAGGTTCTTGATAACCTTAAAACTAAAAATAGCTTAAGGATTTATAGGATTGAACTCTCTATAAATTAACTAATATATATTCTTTGGTGGAATTCCAACCCTCCTCAGGAGGGGAGAAGTGCCGATAGTGTCCGTAACAGCTATAGATTGTAGTTTTGTGATAACACAATTCATGTTAAAGCCGAGAAGTCACAGTGCCAAAAAGATAAGTTAGAAATTTTCAAGTAGTGCTTGGCAAACTTCTAAGACAAACAAATGCTAAGTTATTTAGAAAGTGTCTAATCATACTAGTTTTGATCTAACCATCAATTTCATAAATAGGATTCTAAAATCACCCGTATGAGACATTATTCTATTAATTACAGTCCTGGGTAAAGAATAGGCAAATTAGTAATAGTTTAAAGAAGTAAAAAGAAATAATTGGAACAAATAAAAATAATATTAAAACTCCTTATTGAAAGAAAATAAGGTAAGCTTCAATTAATCATAAAACCAAATGAATTAATATGGGTAGGAAGGTGATTAACTTCGCCAAAGGTTTATAGAATATATACAGCGCAACAAAAGAAGAATTATAAATTAGTAAAACAGTTAGAAAGACTTTTCTTTAAGTCTCGAGCAGCTAAATTCTTAGCAATTAGACAAGTTACACAACTTAATAGAGGGAAAGTAACATCTGGAATTGATGGTATATCTAAACTTCAAGAAAGGGAAAGATTTGAACTATTTGAAGATATAAAAAATCTAAAAAAATATAAATATCAATTCTTAAAAAGAGTATATATACCTAAAACTAATGGGGAAAAACGTCCTATAGGTATTCCGACAATCAAAGATGGAGTGGAACAATGTCTTATGAAATATTTATTAGAACCTGTATATGAAGGATATGCATCAAAAGGATCTTATGGATTTAGACCTGGAAGAGCCGCACAGGATGCTCAGCAAAATATTTTTATAAATCTAGGCCGACTACAAACTAATTATAAAAAACGTATTCTGGAATTAGATATCGAAAAATGTTTTGATAAGATAAATCATGAAAAAACTCATGAGTTTAATATACTTGCCAAGACAAATGCATAAAATCTTGCGATCGGCATTAAAAGTAAGTGTATGAAAGGAAAGAGTTCGTACAGAAGAAGGAACACTCCAAGGAGGTATTATATCTCCTTTATTATGCAATATTGCATTACATTGAAGATATTTGGAACCAACTAGCGAAATATTTCAGCAATACTTACAATAGAGTCATAGCAAAAAAATTAGCTATAGTCCAACTGGGTATTCGATATGCAGATGATCTGATCTTCTTTTTAGAAGATCAGGAAGATGCTGTAGAACTTAGAAAGAAAATAGATGCTTTTTTAGCAGCAAGAGGTCTAAAGGTCAAAGAGGCAAAAACTCATTTAGTGCTATTCATAGAAGGTTTTGATTTCCTAGGTTGGCGATTTGAAGTTAAAGCAAACCATGCGTTAACTTGCTGGCCATCGAAGAAGAATAGAAGAAATCTCAAGGATAATATAAAAACCGTAATGCGAGATTGTCGTTTCAAGCTTAACAAGCGATTGAGTAAGGTTAAAGTAATTTATAGAGGTTGCGGAATTATCATCAATATTGTGACTTATCCAAAATAAACTTATGATCAATAAATGAATGGGTTTACAAATTCGTTAAAAAAGCAAAGAGCTATTGCAAAGATAAAAAGATTAAATACAATCAAGGATATCTTCAATGCTCACAGTTATTCTTTATTTGGATATGTTGCTGTAAAAAGTAATAAATCGCCATTTGACAATGACTGGATCTATTGGAGTAAGCGCAAACAAAAACAATATTGGGGCCCCACAGCCAAGATACTAACACAGCAAAAGTTCAAATGCGGTACCTGTAATTTGAAATTTGTAATCGATGATCATATTGAACTTAATCATAAATATGGAAACCATCCAACCAATCTAAATAAGAATCTAATGGTTCTTCACAGAGAGTGTCATCAATATCAATCTATTCATAGGTTAAAAAAGCGCAAGGCAAAAGCCTAATAAATCAGAGAGCCGTATGAAGTGAAAGTTTTACGTACAGATCTGAAAGAGAGGGAAATCCTAGAAGTCCGATAAGTATGTTAGATTATGGTCTATTGATTATATTTAGTTCTATTCTATGTAATAATATACTTGTATAGATGAAATGGATCTCTCGATTCAACCAATACTTTACTTTATTCTCTCTGCATCATTGATTATATTCTATTTGTATAAAAAGATATATAATAAAAAAATACGGACATATTTTTCAATTTTGTTTCTTAAAATAATTTTTAATACTACGATAAGGACATTGAATATAAAATAACAGTAAAAGAGAGTGCTTTTCTTCAGAGATCTAGGATAGTCTAAAAAACTTCAATTACACAGTAGTCATGATAATATTATAAAATTTAATAAAAGTTAAATGTCCGAAATGATAGATAACAAAATATAAACATTACCACTTTTTTTACCAAGCTTATAGAATTAAAAAGATATTTGAGATTAAGATCATCCTGCATAAATATGCAATATAACACTAGTTTGTAGATTCAACGTCAATATGAAAGCTTATTGAATTAGACCAAAAAACTTATCGAAATATAGTAATTCTTAAAATATTCTATTAAAAATTCAGTTATAAAAAAGAAAAAAATAAGACAATTTATAAAATAAGAAAGAAAGTTCTAGCTGCAATAATATATAAATTATAGTGTTTTTTTCTCTTATTGGACGTTTCCAGTTATTTTCAGATATCAATAAGTTAGAATAAGAAATCTAAATTAGAGTCATTTTGCAAAAAATAACAATATCTATATTTTTTCTGGTTATACATATCATGTAATATTAACAAAAGTCTGTAACTAAGATAATACTCATTCGTTCAATTATATATTTATATATTTTAGATAGTAGGAGTAATATTACAAAAAAGTTTTGCTCATAAATATTTTGTCAAGGTATAACTTAAGCGATAGCTCAATCCAGAAAGTCAAATTATATGATTGTACGTGTCCGTATTAAAAAACTTTAAGTGTATATTTTTAATTTTAATAAATAGAATATAGTCAATGGAAAGAAGAAAAAACATATTGTATAGATATTACTATTTAATCTTATTACTAATATCAAAAAAGAGAGGATTCCATAGACTACTATTATATAAAATCAAGCCGAGTAAAATCATCTTTTTTCTCTAGGTTTCAAATGAAGAGATTATCTACAATTATACCAACAGTGGAATAAAAGACGATCTTATCGATTAAGAATAATCAATTTCAATAAGGTTAAAAGAATTAGAACAGCAAGAATATGATCAGATATTTGAAAATCTTCCTAAAAAAGAGGCGTCTTTATTAAAAAAAGAATTGAATAAATTACGCCGAAATCTAGATGGGATTAAAACAATGAAAAGTATTCCAGATATAGTAATTGTAGTAGATCAAAAACGAGAAACTACAGCAATTCAAGAAGTAAGCTATTCCATATGATAATATTATTAGGATAAAATGATACTAAATTATCATTAATAATATATGTATACATATATCTGTAATATTTGATTTTTATTCTCCAATTTTGAATTAATTTTATTTTATAATATAAAATTAATTTATGAGTCATAGATTATCTCGATAGTACTCAGATATCTCAATAAAACACTTATTTTATCATAAATAATAATAGTGATAGTTTTATATTGTCATGTAAAAATGTAAAATATTACTATTTATTGTACATAATTAATAATTTGAATTTACAGGATATTTTTAATTTTAAGTTTATAAAAAAGCTCACTAATATAAAATTAATTTGGTTTGTTTTACATAAAGAGAATAATCTTGTAAAGATTTTGACTTAACATGCATAAAATTAGGAATACCTATAATTTGTTTATTAGACACAAACTGCAATCCTGACTTGATTGAAATTCCTATTCCTGCTAACGATGATGCTATACGATCTATTAAACTTATCATGAGCAAGTTAGCAGATTCAATATATCAAGGTAGTCATAATTATATTTCGGTTAACGAAGAAACTACGTAATTTGTATCTGATGCACTAAATTATAGAGATTCTTTAAGTTGTTATTTACTTCTGATAATTGAATCTGTCAAAAATCAAGAAGTTGTCGTGACTACTTATTTTTATAAATAAAATCTCTTTAATAACAATTATAATTACTGGCTAAAAAATATTGATAAGTTATTGGTGAAAATAAAGCTTATAAATTTTTAGTATTATTATATTGTCTATCATTGTTAATTAAATATTTTTCACCTTAAGATTATAGTGCGATTTGTTCTTAAGTAAAACTAATGTTTAAGAAGGTTCCTGATAACCTTAAAACTTAAAAAAGCTTAAGGATTTATAGGATTGAATTCCCTATAAATTAACTAATATATATTCGTTGGTGGAATTCGAACCCTCCTCAGGACAGGAGCAGTACCGAGAGTGCCCGTAACAGCTATAGATTGTAGTTTTGTGGTAACACAATTCGTGTTAAAGTCGGGAAGTCACAGTGTCAAAAAGATAAGTTAGAAATTTTCAAGTAGTGCTTGGCAAACTTTTAAGACGAACAAATGCTAAGTTATCCAAAAAGTGTCTAATTAAGCTAGTTGTGATCTAACCATCAATTTCATAAATAGGATTCTTAAATCACCCGTATGAGACATTATAATATTAATTACAGTCCTGGGTAGAGAGTAGGCAAAATAGTAATAGTCTAAAGAAGTAAGAAGAAATAATTGGAACAAATAAAAACAATATTAAAACTCCTTATTGAAAGAAAATAAGGCAGGCTTCAATTAATCATAAAGCCAAATAAATTAATATGGATAGGAAGGCGATTAACTTCGCCGAAGGCTTAGAGAATATATTGTAAAAAGGAGATCAAGTCTTATGCAACCAACTCGTCAGAAATGTGTTGAAGACTGGAAAACTTTACCTTGGAAGAAATTTCGAAAACAGGTTTTTCGTCTTCAACATAGAATATATAAAGCGTAACAAAAGAAGAAGTATAAATGAGTAAAAAAATTACAAAGACTTTTCTTTAAGTCTCGAGCAGCTACATTCTTAGCAATTAGACAATTTACACAACTTGATAGAGGTAAAGTAACAGCTCGAATTGATGGTATATCTAAACTTCAAGAAAGGGAAAGATTTGAACTATTTGAAGATCTAAGAAATCTAAAAAAATATAAACATCAACTTTTAAAAAGAGTATATATACCTAAAACTAATGGGAAAAAACCGTTCTTTAGGTATTCCGATAATCAAAGATAGATTGGTACAATGTCTTATGAAATATGTGTTCGAACCTGTATATGAAGCATATGCATCAAAAGAATTTTGGGGGTTTAGACCTGGAAGAGCTACACAAGATGCTCAGCAAAATATTTTCATAAATCTAAACCGACCACAAACTAATTATAAAAAACGTATTCTGGAATTAGATATTGCAAAATGTATTGATAAGATAAATCATGAAAAACTCATGAGTTTAATATACTTGCCAATACAAATCCATAAAATCTTGCGATGAGCATTAAAAGTAGGTGTATTAAAGGAAAGAGCTCGTACAGAAGAAAGAACACCCCAAAGAGGTATTATATATCCTTTATTATGCAATATTGCATTGCATGGCATTGAAGATATTTGGAACCAACCAGCGAAATATTTCAGCAATACTTACAATAGAGTCAGAGTAAAAACATCAGCTATAGTCCAACGGGGTATTCGATGTGTAGATGATTTGATCTTCTTTGTAGAAGATCAGGAAGATGCTGTAGAACTGAGAAGGAAAATAGATGCTTTTTTAGCAGAAAGAGGTCTAAATGTCAAAGAGGCAAAAACTCATTTAGTTCTATTCACAGAAGGTTTTGATTTCCTAGGTTGGCGATTTGAAGTTAAAGCAAGCCATGCGTTAACTTGATGGCCATTGAAGAAGAATAGAAGAAATCTCAAGGATAATATAAAAATAGTAATACAAGATTGTCGTTTCAAGCTTAACAAGCGATTGAGTAAGGTTAAAGTAATTTATAGAGGTTGGTGGAATTATCACCAATATTGTGACTTATCCAAAATAAACGAATGTTCAATAAATGATTGGGTTTACAAATTCGTTAAGAAAGCAAATAGTAAACTTAATAAAAAGGATAGAGCTATTTCAAAGATAAAAAGATTAAATATAATTAATGATATCTTCAATGCTCACAGTTATTCTTTATTTGGATATGTTGCTGTAAAAAGTAATAAATCGCCATTTGATAATGAATGGATCTATTGGAATAAGCGCAAACAAAAACAATATTGGGGCCCTACAGCCAAGATACTAACACAGCAAAAGTTCAAATGCGGTGCCTGTAATTTGAAATTTGTAATCAATGATCATATTGAACTTCATCACAAAGATGGAAACCATCAAAACAATCTAAATAAGGATCTAATGGTCCTTCACAGAGAGTGTCATGAATATCAACCTATTCATGGGTTAAAAAAGCGCAAGGCAAAAGCCTAATAAATCAGGGAGCCGTATGAAGTGAAAGTTTCACGTACAGACCTGAAAGAGAGGGAAATTCTATAAGTCCGATAAGTATATTAGATTATGGTTTATTGATTATATTTTATATTTAGTTCTATCCTATGTAATAATATACTTGTAACATAGATGAAATGGATCTCTCGATTCAACCGAATATTTTTTTTAGCAGTAAACGGAGAGGTATTATAGACTCTAAATTTTAGTATATAAAATTACGTATGTTATTATTATTTAGTATTCCTTTTTAATATAATATTAAATAAATATCTTCGTCTAACAAATTTATATAAACAATCAATCATTAAACATAAAAAAGTACTAAGAATAAAGATATGAGCGCTATTTCTGCTAAATTAGTTAAAGAGTTACGAGAAAAAACAGGTGCTGGCATGATGGATTGCAAAAAAGCTTTGCAAGAAAGTAATTGCAAAATGGAGGAAGCTATTGTTAAATTAAGACAAAAAGGTTTAGCTTCTGCTGACAAGAAAAATAGTCGGGCAACAACGGAGGGGTTAATTGAAAGCTATATTCACACAGGAAATAAATGTAAGTATTGTAAAGCTATTCTATTATCACAGTTTTTTATAATAAACATCTATATCATTACTTAAATCTTTAATTTCAACTTATAGTGCGATTTGTTCTTAAGTAAAACTAATGTTTAAGAAGTTTCCTGATAACTTTAAAACTAAAAATAGCTTAAGGATTTATAGGATTAAACTCCCTATAAATCAACTAATATATATTCGTTGGTGGAATTCCTACCCTCCTCGGAACGGAGGAAGTGCCGATAGTGCCCGTAACAGCTATAGATTGTAGTTTTGTGGTAGTACAATTCATGTTAAAGCAGGGAAGTTATAGTGCCAAAAAGACAAGTTAGAAATTTTCAAGTAGTGCTTGGCAAACTTCTAAGACGAACAAATGCTAAGTTATTTAAAAAGTGTCTAATGAAACTAGTTGTGATCTAACCATCAATTTCATAAATAGGATTCTTAAATCACCCGTAGGAGACATTATAAGATTAATTACAGTCCTAGGTAGAGAGTAGGCAAATTAGTACTAGTCTAAAGAAGTAAGAAGAAATAGTTGGAACAAATAAAAATAATATAAAAACTCTTTATTGAAAAAAAATAAAGTAGGCTTCAATTAATCATAAAGTCAAATGAATTAATATGTGTAGGAAGGTGATTAACTTCGCCGAAGGTTTATAAAATATATTGTACAAAGGGGATAAAGTCTTATGCAACCAATTCGTCAGAAATGTGTTGAAGACTGGAAAACTTTACCTTGAAAGAAATTTCGGAAACAGTTTTTTCGTCTTCAACATAGAATATATAAAGCGCAACAAAAAGAGAATTATAAATTAGTAAAAAAATTATAAAGACTTTTCTTCAAGTCTCGAGTAGTTAAATTCTTAGCAATTAGACAAGTTACACAACTTAATAAAGGGAAAGTAACAGCTGGCATTGATGGTATATCTAAACTTCAATAAAGGGAAAGATTTGAACTATTTGAAGCTCTAAAAAATTAAAAAAAAATAAACATCAACTTTTAAAAAGAGTACATATACCATAAACTAATTATAAAAAACGTCCTTTAGGTATTCTGAGAATCAAAGATAGAGTGGTACAATGTATTATGAAATATTCATTAGAACCTGTATATGAAGCATATGCATCAAAAGAATCTTTGGGGTTTAGACCTGGAAGAGTCGCACAGGATGCTCAGCAAAATATTTTCATAAATCTAGGCCCACCACAAACTAATTATAAAAAACGTATTCTGGAGTTAGATATCGACAAATGTTTTGATAAGATAAATCATAAAAAACTCATGAGTTTAACACACTTGCCAAAACAAATGCATAAAATATTGTGATCAGCATTAAAAGTAGGTGTATGAAAGGAAAGAGCTCGTACAGAAGAAGGAACACCCCAAGGAAGTATTCTATCTCCCGTATTATGCAATATTGCATTGCATTGAAGATATTTGGACTCAAGCAGCGAAATATTTCTGCACTACTTACAATAAAGTTAGAGTAAAAAAATTAGCTATAGGCTAATGGGGTATTCAATATGCAGATGATCTGATCTTCTTTTTAGAAGATCAGGAAGATGCTGTAGAACTTAGAAGGAACAAAGATGCTTGTTTAGCAGACAAAAGAGGCAAACAGTCATTTAGTCGTATTCACAGAAGGTTTTGATTTCCTAGGTTGGCGATTTGAAGTTAAAGCAAACCATGCGTTAACTTTCTGGGCATCGAAGAAGAAGAGAAGAAATCTCAAGGATAATATAAAAACCGTAATGCGAGATTATCGTTTCAAGCTTAACAAGCGATCGAGTAAGTTTAAAGTAATTTATAGAGGTTAGTGGAATTATCACCAATATTGTGATTTATCCAAAATAAACTTATGGTTAATAAATGATTAGGTTTACAAATTCATTAAGCAAGCAAATAGTAAACTTAATAAAAAGAATAGAGCTATTGCAAAGATAAAAAGATTAAATACAATCAAGGATATCTTCAATGCTCACAGTTATTCTTTATTTGGATATGTTGCTGTAAAAAGTAATAAATCCCCATTTGATAATGACTGGATCTATTGGAGTAAGCGCAAACAAAAACAATATTAGGGCCCCACAGCCAAGATACTAACAAAGCAGAAGTTCAAATGTGGTGCCTGTAATTTGAAATTTGTAATCGATGATCATATTGAAATTCATCATAAAGATGGAAACCATCAAAACAATCTAAATAAGAATCTAATGGTCATTCACAGAGAGTGTCATCAATATTAATCTATTCATGGGTTAAAAAAGCGCAAGGCAAAAGCCTAATAAATCAGGGAGCCGTATGAAGTGAAAGTTTCACGTACAGATCTGAAAGAGAGGGAAATCCTATAAGTCCGATAAGTATCTTAGATTATGGTCTATTTATGATATTTAGTTCTATTCTATGCAATAATATAGTTGTAATATAGATGAAATGGATCTCTCGATTCAACCAATTAGAATTAACTTTTATGTAATGTAGTACAGAAAAAAAGTAGTATTCAATAATTAATTTGTCAGATGTATAATCAAGCATTTGCGACTAATATTATATCCACAATTTAAGTAAGTTTTTTAATTCTATTATTAAATCGATCGAGAAAAAAGACTTTAAGAATAGTCTCTATTATGTAATTAATGATCCTTATTTTGATAATTTTGAATATAAAAATTTTTAATGATATATAATATATTTGCTATATCAAGCTATACAAGAAAGTTTCTAATAGATAGTTTAAGTGTGATTTGTTTTAGGTAGAATATTAGGGCTATGATAGAGAATATGTTTACAGGTTTCGCACTTGAGACGTTTTAATATAAAATACATTAAAATATAAAGTCATGCTTATATGGGTAATCTCAAAATCTAATTCAGAAAAGTTTGCCAATTAAAAAGATATCTCAAGTGGTATTTTTTCTTATGAGCTGTTTTGAACTAGTTCTGCAATAATAAATTTGCGATGAGCAGAAGTTAATAATAAATAGCTTTAAATTATAGGTCCGTTACTATGACTAATCCATAAAAAAGGGTCTACATCTAATTATACCCTCACGCAGAAGAGGATACGTAATTAATATAGATATATCTTATTTTTTTAAACGAATCAGAAGAGATTAAAGTTAATTGTATGTAAAAAGGATTATACTTATGTTATGTCTAAGGTAATAATATGTTATGTCTAAGGTAATAAAAAAATAAACATTCTAAACAAATACAAAAGTATGGGCCACAGTCTACTTCATTTTGAGTAGCAAGCCCATTGAATTTGATAGCAGGAAAGGGGACTTTTCTAAAAGCTTTTCATTATAAAAGTCAGGTTTATAAATATATATTTTGTAAAGTAAAGAAAGTTTTCTATAACTAATTTTAAAAAAAGCTAAATAATTTAGGCAGAATATTTATACATTGTGTGAATAAATATGACATAATGTCCACAAAGCCAAAATTTAATTAGCGAAACTAACGAAGATAGGTGATTCTTTAAAATATTGTTTTATCACGAAGCCTTAGGATACTTTAAGATGTGAGTTTTTTACATTAATACCTTCTATAGTGAAAAATTAAGGCAAATAAAAAAATATATAGAATAGTACAATAATCCCAATTTCAGCAAAATAATAAAACTTAAAAAATATTATGAACATGATAAATAAAGAATAGCTTGACTTAAATATATGAGTTTAAGTGTCAAAATATGATTTTTCTGCATTATCCTTTAAAATTCACACTCAGAAGAATGACATATACACTAAGATGTTAATTATAAAGATAATTGCGATAATAATTTATCAGTTATTAATAGAAGTGCGATTTGCTCTTAAGTAAAACTAATGTTTAAAAAGGTTCCTGATAACCTTAAAACTAAAAATAGCTTAAGGATTTATAGGATTGAACTTCCTGTAAATTAACTAATATATATTTGTTGGTGGAATTTCAACCCTCCTCGGGACGGGAGAAGTTTCTATAGTGCCCGTAACAGCTATAGATTGTAGTTTTGTGTTAACACAATTTATGTTAAAGCCGGGAACTTACAGTGCCAAAAAGATAAGTTAGAAATTTTCAAGTAGTGCTTGGCAAACTTTTAAGACGAACAAATGCTAAGTTATTTAAAAAGTGTCTAAAATAACTAGTTGTTATCTAACCATCAATTTCATTTCATAAATAGGATTCTAAAATCACCCGTATGAGACATTTCTATATTAATTACAGTCCTGGGTAAAGAATAGGCAAACTAGTAATATTCTAAAGAAGTAAGAAGAAATAATTGGAACAAATAAAAACAATATGAAAACTCCTTATTGAAAGAAAATAAGGTAGGCTTCAATTAATCATAAAACCAAATGAATTAATATGGGTAGGAAGGTGATTAACTTCGCCGAAGGTTTATAGAATATATTGTAAAAAAGAGATAAAGTTTCATGCAACCAACTCGTTATAAATTTGTTGAAGAATGAAAAACCTTACCTTGGAAGAAACTTCGAAAACAGGTTTTTTCGTCTTCAACATAGAATATATAAAGCGCAATAAAAGAAGAATTATAAATTAGTAAAAAAATTACAAAGACTTTTCTTTAAGTCTCGAGCAGCTAAATTCTTAGCAATTAGACAAGTTACACAACTTAATAGAGGGAAAGTAACAGCTAGAATTGATGGTATATCTAAACTTCAAGAAAGGGAAAGATTTGAACTATTTAAAAATCTAAAAAAATATAAACATCAACCTTTAAAAAGAGTACATATACGTAAAACTAATGGGAAAAAACGTCCTCTAGGTATTCCGACAATCAAAGATAGGGTGATACAATGTCTTATGAAATATTTATGAGAACCTGTATATGAAGGATATGCATCAAAAGGATCTTCTGGATTTAGACCTGGAAGAGCCGCACAGGATGCTCAGCAAAATATTTTCATAAATCTAGGCCGACCACAAACTAATTATAAAAAACGAATTCTGGAATTGGATATCGAAAAATGTTTTGATAAGATAAATCATGAAAAACTCATGAGTTTAATACACTTGCCAAAACAAATGCATAAAATCTTGCCATCAGCATTAAAAGTAGGTGTATTAAAGGAAAAAGCTCGTATAGAAGAAGGAATACCCCAAGATTATATCTCCTTGATTATGCAATATTGCATTGCATTGAAGATATTTCGAACCAACCAGCGAAATATTTCAGGAATACTTACAATAGAGTCAGAGTAAAAAAATCAGCTATAGTCCAACGGGGTATTCGATATGTAGATGATCTGATCTGATCTTCTTTTTAGAAGATCAGGAAGATGCTGTAGAACTTAGAAGGAAAATAGATGCATTTTTAGCAGCAAGAGGTCTAAATGTCAAAGAGGCAAAAACTCATTTAGTCCTATCCACAGAAGGTTTTGATTTCCTAGGTTGGCGATTTGAAGTTAAAGCAAATTATGCGTTAACTTGCTGGCCATCGAACAAGAACAGAAGAAATCTCAAGGATAATATAAAAATCGTAATGCGAGATTGTCGTTTCAAGCTTAACAAGCGATTGAGTAAGGTTAAAGTAATTTATAAAGGTTGGTGGAATTATCACCAATATTGTGACTTATCCAAAATAAACTTATGGTCAATAAATGATTGGGTTTACAAATTTGTTAAGAAAGCAAAACTTAATAAAAAGGATAGAGCTATTGCAAAGATAAAAAGATTAAATACAATCAAGGATATATTCAATGCTCACAGTTATTCTTTATTTGGATATGTTCCTGTAAAAAGTAATAAATCGCCATTTGCTAATGACTGGATCTATTGGAGTAGGCGCAAACAAAAACAATATTGGCGCCCTACAGCCAAGATACTAACACAGCAAAAGTTCAAATGTGGTGCCTGTAATTTGAAATTTGTAATCGATGATCACATTGAACTTCATCATAAAGATGGAAACCATCAAAACAATCTAAATAAGAATCTAATGGTTCTTCACAGAGAATGTCATCAATATCAACCTATTCATGGGTTAAAAAAGCGCAAGGCAAAAGCCTAATAAATCAGGGAGCCGTATGAAGTGAAAGTTTCATGTACAGATCTGAAAGAGAGGGAAATCCTATAAGTCCGATCAGTATATTAGATTATGGTTTATTGATTATATTTAGTTCTATTCTATGTAATAATATACTTGTGCTATAGATGAAATGGATCTCTCGATTCAACCGCATAGCATTCAATGTCATTGATTTTAAATTGGGATTCATTAAAAATAATAAGTAAGCCTAGGAGCCTTATGAGGTTAAAGCATTATTTAAGGATTTGAGTGAGAGAGTAAATTTATATATAAGAGAAACGTCTTACTTTATTAAATAGTTTACTCGATTCTTAGCTTAAAGAAATAATATAAAGTTTTAATAAAAAACTTTTTATATCATTATCTTAATTGGGAGTATTACTAGAAATTGAACGATTTGAAGATATTACAGAAGATATATAATTGTGCATGATATTGAATGCAATTATATTCTCTAACTCATAGATAGATAATTAATATTATTTATTTACTTTTAAATCTAAGTTATCTAATCTAATTTCATATAGTATTTAATTACAAAGTAATTCTTGGCTAATAGCAAAAACTTTAAGAAGTTACTTAAATTGATACGATAAGATCCAATATTTATTGTTAGATTGAAGAAACTTCTTTTTAATCAAAACATTTGTATCAAATAATGCAATAGCATAAAACACAAACACCTTAAATTTTATATTACTACTCATACAATAACTGTAAATAAAAATCTGTATAAAATGTAATTAGCACATATGGATTAACACGAAAGAAATATTTTTAGGTTCAGATATTTCTATTTTCATTTAACTGTGAAACAGATTTTGTAGCTCGTAGATCAGAATTTCAAAACTTAGCTAAAGATATTGCTATGCAAATAGCATCAAGCTCAGATGTCAAATTTGTATCTATAAAAGATATTCCAGAAGAGTTTGTTAAAAATGAACAGGCAATTGAACTAGGAGGAAGATTAAGATAAAAGATAAGCTAAAGTAATTAATAATTTTAAACCATGCAATTTCTCTTATTAAATTTTTAGAACTTAATAAGAGAGTAGAATATTTACAATTCCTAGAAACTTATACAATATTTTTGAATTATATTTTCAGTTATGATATCTTACTTAATTAAGTGAATTAAATAAGATTCAAATTTATTAAAGATACATCTTTTATTTAATTAAACTATAATTTATAATTTATTTGAATTATAATAAAATTAAGAACTATATTCAATTATTCAGTATTTAAATATATTTGATTCTATATTAAATAAGCACAAATTTTTTACTTAGATTTAAAGTAGTTATTTATATTGTTTAGCTTTAGTATAAAAAAAGTACTTAAAGATATATGATTTTTTGAAATAAATATGATATATATACAAATCATAAGTCTATTTCTATTGGGTAGTATAGATCTACTTTCTATTTACTAACCGTATAAATCAGATTTAGATAAAAAGCCACCAGAAATCAAAGAAAAAATTATAGCAGGAAGGATAGGTGCGATTCGTTTACAAGTTAAAGTGATAATATCGTGAAGATAAATAAAAAAAATCATTATATCTGTATAAAATACATTAAAACTTAGAGAGGGCAATACCCCTGAATTTACTAAACATATTTAAGCATTAAGTAACTTCGTAATTTTAAGCATAGAATCACAGTAATGCTAAGATTGTCACAAGAGGATCTCTTCAGTCTTAATCAATCTGGAAAAGAGACAAATATAAAAGTTTAAGTAACGGATTAGTCACTCTTTTTCGATTCTTATGGTTATATTCAATAAAAGCATCAAATTCTCGAGTATTAAGTGACAACTTTATTAAGAGTACTTTATTACTGCCTATCTATTTTATATATTTTATCCTTAAAATATAATCCTAGGATAGATATTTGGTGAATTGACTAAACCTTATAGAATAATGAAATAATTTTTAGTAGAAGCGAATAAACGTAAAGTATTTAATCGACCTATTTGAATCAAAACCTGTAAAAAGTTACAATCATCAACTGGATATACTTAACAGTATATGATTAATGTGCGATTTGTTCTTAAGTAAAACTAATGTTTAAGAAAGTTCCTTATAACCTTAAAACTCAAAATAGCTTAAGGATTTATAGGATTGAACTCCCTATAAATTAACTAATATATATTCGTTGGTGGAATTCCAATCCTCCTTGGGACGGGAGCAGTGCCGATAGTGCCCGTAACAGCTATAGATTGTAGTTTTGTGGTAACACAATTCATGTTAAAGCCGGGAAGTCACAGTGCCAAAAAGATAAGTTAGAAATTTTCAAGTAGTGCTTGGCAAACTTCTAAGACGAACAAATGCTAAGTTATTTAAAAAGTGTCTAAAAATACTAGTTGTGATCTAACCATCAATTTCATAAATAGGATTCTTAAATCACCCGTATGAGACATATTAATATTAATTACAGTCCTGGGTAGAGAGTAGGCAAATTAATAATAGTCTAAAGAAGTAAGAAGAAATAATTGGAACAAATAAAAACAATATGAAAACTCCTTATTGAAAGAAAATAAGGTAGGCTTCAACTAATCATAAAGTCAAATGAATTAATATGGGTAGGAAGGTGATTAACTTCGCCGAGGGTTTATAGAATATATTGTATAAAGGAGATACAGTCTTATGCAACCAATTCGCCAGAAATACGTTGAAGCCTGGAAAACCTTACCTTGGAAGAAATTTCGAAAACAGGTTTTTCGTCTTCAACATAGAATATATAAAGCGCAACAAAAAGAGAATTATAAATTAGTAAAAAAATTACAAAGACTTTTCTTTAAGTCTCGAGCAGCTAAATTCTTAGCAATTAGACAAGTTACACAACTTAATAGAGGGAAAGCAACAGCTGGAATTGATGGTATATCTAAACTTCAATAAAGCGAAAGATTTGAACTATTTGAAGATATAAAAAATCTAAAAAAAAATAAACATCAACCTTTAAAAAGAGTATATATACCTAAAGCTAATGAGGAAAAACGTCCTTTAGGTATTCCAACAATCAAAGATAGAGTGGTACAATGTTTTCTGAAATATTTATTAGAACCTGCATATGAAGCATATGCATCAAAAGGATCTTGGGGTTTAGACCTGGAAGAGCCGCACAGGATGCTCAGCAAAATATTTTCATAAATCTAGGCCGACAACAAACTAATTATAAAAAACGTATTCTAGAATTAGATATCGAAAAATGTTCTGATAAGATAAATCATGAAAAACTCATGAGTTTAATACACTTGCTAAAATAAATGCATAAAATCTTGCGATCAGTATTAAAAGTAGGTGTATTAAAGGAAAAAGCTCGTACAGAAGAAGGAACACCCCAAAGAGGTATTATATCTCTTTTATTATGAAATATTGCATTGCATGGCATTGAAGATATTTGGAACCAACCAGCGAAATATTTTTGCAATACTTACAATAGAGTCAGAGTAAACAAATCAGTTATAGTCTAAAGGGGTATTCGATATGCAGATGATCTGATCTTCTTTTTAGAAGATCAGGAAGATGCTGTAGAACTTAGAAGAAAAATAGATGTGTTTTTAGCAGAAATAAATGTCAAAGAGGCAAAAATTCATTTAGTGCTATCCACAGAAGGTTTTGATTTCCTAGGTTGGCGATTTGAAGTTAAAGCAAACCATGCGTTAACTTGCTGGCCATCGAAGAAAAATAGAAGAAATCTCAAGGATAATATAAAAACCGTAATGCGAGATTGTCGTTTCAAGCTTAACAAGCGATTGAGTAAGGTTAAAGTAATTTATAGAGGTTGGTGGAATTATCACAAATATTGTGACTTATCCAAAATAAACTTATGGTCAATAAATGATTGGGTTTACAAATTCGTTAAGAAAGCAAATAGTAAACTTAATAAAAAGGATAGAGCTATTGCAAAGATAAAAAGATTAAATACAATCAAGGATATCTTCAATGCTCACAGTTATTCTTTATTTGGATATGTTGCTGTAAAAAGTAATACATCGCCATTTGATAATGACTGGATCTATTGGAGTAAGCGCAAACAAAAACAATATTGGGGCTCCACAGCCAAGATACTAACACAGCAAAAGTTCAAATGTGGTACCTGTAATTTGAAATTTGTAATCGATGATCACATTGAACTTCATCATAAAGATGGAAACCATCAAAACAATCTAAATAAGAATCTAATGGTTCTTCACAGAAAATGTCATCAATATCAACCTATTCATGGGTTAAAAAAGCGCAAGGCAAAAGCCTAATAAATCAGGGAGCCGTATGAAGTGAAAGTTTCACGTACAGATCTGAAAGAGAGGGAAATCCTATAAGTCCGATAAGTATATTAGATTATGGTTTATTGATTATATTTAGTTCTATTCTATGTAATAATATACTTGTGCTATAGATGAAATGGATCTCTCGATTCAACCATACTTAGGAAGAAGAGTAATTTCTTTGAAAATTCTCTCACTGAGATTTGGTATACACAAATAGTGCGATTTGTTCTTAAGTAAAACTAATGTTTAAGAAGGTTCCTGATAACCTTAAAACTAAAAATAGCTTAAGGATTTATAGGATTGAACTCCCTATAAATTAACTAATATATATTCGTTGGTGGAATTCCAACCCTCCTCGGGACGGGAGCAGTGCCTATAGTGTCCGTAACAGCTATAGATTGTAGTTTTGTGGTAACACAATTCATGTTAAAGCCGGGAAGTTACAGTGCCAAAAAGATAAGTTAGAAATTTTCAAGTAGTGCTTGGCAAACTTCTAAGACGAACAAATGCTAAGTTATTTAAAAAGTGTCTAAGTATGCTAGTTGTGATCTAACCATCAATTTCATAAATAGGATTCTTAAATCACCCTTATGAGACATTATCTGATTAATTACAGTCCTAGGTAAAGAATAGGCAAAATAGCAATAGTCTAAAGAAATAAGAAGAAATAATTGGAACAAATAAAAACAATATGAAAACTCCTTATTGAAAGCAAATAAGGTAGGCTTCAATTAATCATAAAGCCAAATGAATTAATATGGGTAGGAAGGTGATTAATTTCGCCGAAGGTTTATAGAATATATTGTACAAAGGAGATAAAGTCTTATACAACCAACTCCTCAGAAATGTGTTGAAGATTGAAAAACCTTACCTTGGAAGAAATCTCGAAAACAGGTTTTTCGTCTTTAATATAGAATATATAAAGCGTAACAAAAAGAGAATTATAAATTAGTAAAAAAATTACAAAGACTTTTCTTGAAGTCTCAAGCAGCTAAATTCTTAGCAATTAGACAAGTTACACAACTTAATAAGAGGGAAAGTAACAGCTGGAATTGATGGTATATCTAAACTTCAAGAAAGAGAAAGATTTGAACTATTTGAAGATCTAAAAAATCTAAAAAAATATAAACATCAACTTTTAAAAAGAGTACATATCCCTAAAACTAATGGTAAAAAACGTCCTCTAGGTATTCCGACAATCAAAGATAGAGTGGTACAATGTCTTATGAAATATTTATTAGAACCTGTATATGAAGCATATGCATCAAAAGGATCTTGGGAGTTTAGACCTGGAAGATCCGCACAGGATGCTCAGAAAAATATTTTCATAAATCTAAGCCAACTACAAACTAATTATAAAAAAAGTATTATGGAATTAGATATTGAAAAATGTTTTGATAAGATAAATCATGAAAAATTCATGAGTTTAATACACTTGCCAACATAAATGCATAAAATCTTGCGATCAGCATTAAAAGTAGGTGTATTAAAGGAAAGAGCTCGTACAGAAGAAGGAACACCCTAAGGAGGTATTATATCTCCTTTATTATGCAATATTGCATTGTATTAAAGATATTTGGAATCAACCAGCGAAATATTTCAGCAATACTTACAATAGAGTCATAGTAAAAAAATCAGCTATAGTCCAACGGGGTATTCGATATGAAGATGATCTGATCTTCTTTTTAGAAGATCAGGAATATGCTTTGGAACTTAGAAGGAAAATAGATGCTTTTTTAGCAGAAAGAGGTCTAAATGTCAAAGAGGCAAAAACTCATTTAGTGCTATCCACAGAAGGTTTTGATTTCTTAGGTTGGCGATTTGAAGTTAAAGCAAGCCATGCGTTAACTTGCTGGCTATCGAAGAAGAACAGAAGAAATCTCAAGGATAATATAAAAACCGTAATGCGAGATTGTCGTTTCAAGCTTAACAAGCGATTGAGTAAGGTTAAAGTAATTTATATAGGTTGGTCGAATTACCATCAATATTGTGACTTATTCAAAATAAACTTATGGTCAATAAATGATTGGGTTTACAAATTCGGTAAGAAAGCAAATAGTAAACTTAATAAAAAAGATAGAGCTATTGCAAAGATAAAAAGATTAAATACAATCAAGGATATCTTCAATGCTGACAGTTATTCTTGATTTGAATATGTTGCTGTAAAAAGTAATAAATCGCCATTTGATAATGACTAGATTTATTGGAGTAAGCGTAAACAAAAACAATATTGGGGCCTCACAGCCAAGATACTAACAGAGCAAAAGTTCAAATGTGGTGCCTGTAATTTGAAATGTGTAATTGATGATGATATTGAACTTCATCATAAAGATGGTAACCATTAAAACAATCTAAATAAGAATCTAATGGTACTTCACAGAGAGTGTCATCAATATCAACCTATTCATGGGTTAAAAAAGCGCAAGGCAAAAGCCTAATAAATCAAGGGAGCCGTATGAAGTGAAAGTTTCACGTACAGATCTGAAAGAGAGGGAAATCCTATAAGTCCGATAAGTATATTAGATTATGGTCTACTGATTATATTTAGTTTTATTCTATGTAATCATATACTTGTAATATAAATGAAATGGATCTCTCGATTCAACCTATTCTAAGTAAAGAATAATTATAATAAAATCAATTTAGCTTAATAATAAATGTTAAAGAGTTAAATAATCTTTCTCTGAAGAGATTGTAAGAATCATAATTTCTATTCAATGAAGAATATATAATGCTCAAAAAAATGACAATGCTAAAGTTTTTTCAAAAAAAATATTTATACTATAATACATATATTGAATTCTCTCTTACTACAATAACTATTTAAATCAAAACGAATATGATTAGTACTGTATTAAATAATGTTGTAAAAAATAATTAAGTATAATATTTGTATAAATTAGCATATAGTAGCTCAATTTTATAAAATTTGAATATTTAAAACTAACCATAAAATAATAGCTATAGCTATTATTACAATTCAGCAAAAAGAGTTTTAATATCTTTTCAAATATCTTCGATACACTATAGGTTTGTACCTTCAAAAAACTCGAGCATTCAGACTTAAAATATTAAATTCTAATTTTAAAAGTTACATAATGGTTTTGTATAAGTCTTTACAAAGTGTCAAAAATTAATCTTTAATAATGATTAAAAATATTTGAGAAATATAAAAGATAAATTTGAATGAAGTGTCTAGTATAGAAGGACTTAAATTTTAAAAGAAAAAATTTAATAACTCAAAGTGTCGTTTGAAATGTCAGATCCGAAGTAATTTTAATATGATGAACTTAATCATAAAAAGAATCAGATGAAACTTTTACAATCTTCATGTAGACAATAGTGTCAATATATACTTATCTATTGGGTGTAATTGAGCAAGGTAGCGGCCGTGTAATCCTGTGAGCTGTATAAGATGAAAATCTTCTTTATAGGTTCTGAAGGAAAGAGAATCTTCATAAGTCTAAAGTGCGATTGGTTCTTAAGTAAAACTAATTTTTGAGAAGGTTCTTGATAACCTTAACACTAAAAATAGCTTAAGGATTTATAGGATTGAATTCCTTATAAATTAACTAATATATATTCGTTGGTGGAATTCCAACCCTCCTCGAGACGGGAGCAGTGCCGATAGTGCTCGTAACAGCTATAGATTGTAGTTTTGTGGTGACACAATTCATGTGAAAGCCGGGAAGTCACAGTGCCAAAAAGAAAAGTTATAAATTTTCAAGTAGTGCTTGGCAACCTTCTAAGACGAATAAATGCTAAGTTATTTCAAAAGTGTCTAAGTATGCTAGTTGTGATTTAACCATCAATTTCACAAATAAGATTCTAAAATCACCCGTATGAGACATTTTAGAATTAATTACAGTCTTGGGTAGAGAGTAGACAAATTAGTAATAGTCTAGAGAAGTAATAAGAAATAATTGGAACAAATAAAAACAATATGAAAACTCCTTATTGAAAGAAAATAAGGTAGGCTTCAATTAATCATAAAACCAAATGAATTAATATGCGTAGGAAGGTGATCAACTTCGCCGAAGGTTTATAAAATATATTGTACAAAGGAGATAAAGTCTTATGCAACTAATTCGTCAGAAATGTGTTGAAGGCTTGAAAATCTTACCTTGGAAGAAATTTCGAAAACAGGTTTTTCGTCTTCAACATAGAATATATAAAGCGCAACAAAAGAAGAATTATAAATTAGTAAAAAAATTACAAAGACTTTTCTTTAAGTCTCGAGTAGCTAAATTCTTAGCAATTAGACAAGTTACACAATTTAATAGAGGGAAAGTAACAGCTAGAATTGATGGTATATCTAAACTTCAAGAAAGGGAAAGATTTGAACTATTTGAAGATCTAAAAAATCTAAAAAAATATAAACATCAACTTTTAAAAAGAGTACATATACTTAAAACTAATGGGAAAAAACGTCCTCTAGGTATTCCGACAGTCAAAGATAGAGTGGTACAATGTCTTATGAAATATTGATTAAAATCTGTATGTGAAGCAGATGCATCAAAAGGATCTTGGGGGTTTAGACCTGGAAGAGCCGCACAGGATGCTCAGCAAAATATTTTTATAAATCTAGGCCGACCACAAACTAATTATAAAAAACGTATTCTGGAATTAGATATCGAAAAATGTTTTGATAAGATAAATCATGAAAAACTCATGGGTTTAATATACTTGCCAATACAAATCCATAAAATTTTGCGATCAGTATTAAAATAGGTGTATTAAAAGAAAGAGCTTGTACAGAAGAAGGAACACACAAGGAGATATTTGGAACCAACCAGCGAAATATTTCTGCAATACTTACAATATAGTCATAGTAAACAAATCAGCTATAGTCCAACGGGGTATTCGATATGCAGATGATCTGATCTGATCTTCTTTTTAGAAGATCAGGAAGATGCTGTAGAACTTAGAAAGAAAAGAGATGCTTTTTTAGCAGAAAGAGGTCTAAATGTCAACGAGGCAAAAACGCATTTAGTCTTATCCACAGAAGGTTTTAATTTCCTAGTTTGGCGATTTGAAGTTAAAGCAAACCATGCTGTAACTTGCTGGCCATCGAAGAAGAACAGAAGAAATCTCAAGGATAATATAAAAACCGTAATGCGAGATTGTCGTTTTAAGCTTAACAAGCGATTGAGTAAGGTTAAAGTAATTTATAGAGGTTGGTGGAATTACTATCAATATTGTGACTTATCCAAAATAAACTTATGGTCAATAAATGATTGGGTTTACAAATTCGTTAAGAAAGCAAGTAGTAAACTTAATAAAAAGGATAGAGCTATTGCAAAGATAAAAAGATTAAATACAATCAAAGATATCTTAAATGCTCACAGTTATTCTTTATTTGGATATGTTGCTGTAAAAAGTAATAAATCGCCATTTGATAATGACTGGATCTATTGGAGTAAGCGCAAACAAAAACAATATTGGGGCCCCACAGCCAAGATACTAACACAGCAAAAGTTCAAATGCGTTGCCTGTAATTTAAAATTTGTAATCGATAATCATATTGAACTTCATCATAAAGATGGAAACCATCAAAACAATTTAAATAAGAATCTAATAGTTCTGCACAGAGAGTGGCATCAATATAAACCTATTCATAGGTTAAAAAAGCGCAAGGCAAAAGCCTAATAAATCAGGGAGCCGTATGAAGTGAAAGTTTCACGTACAGATCTAAAGAGAGGGAAATCCTATAAGTCCGATAAGCATATTAGATTATGTTCTATTGATTATATTTAGTTCTATTCTATGTAATAATATACTTGTGCTATAGATGAAATGGATCTCTCGATTTAACCAATACCTACTAAATAATAAAGTTTACTGAGGCTTTCTTATAATAGATGATGATTCTCGATTTTTCATCAAAAACGACTAAAAGAAATGTCGTTACTTGATCAACCATTTATCAAAAATAATGATATTACAATAGAAGAGTTAATCAAAGAACGTATTTCGTTATTAGGAGAAAACATTCAGGTTAAAAGATTTCACAAATATGTCCTGGGAGAAGTAACGGAATAAAATACAAAATAAATGATGCAAGAATTATCTTGGTTTTATATCTATTTATGAATATTAATTTCAAATGCTCATTAGACTCTATCAATATTAAATCTTTATCATTTAAAGCTATAATAAATTCTTTAAGATAATAATTTAATTAAGAAAATATTTATTTATAACGATCTACAGTTCTATTTTTTATTAATAATTTAAAATAATTATTAATTGCATTGTTTTTTGATATATTGCGATTTGTTCTTAGTGAAGAGTGCGATTTGTTCTTAAGTAAAACTAATCTTTAAAAAGGTTCCCGATAACCTTAAAACTAAAAATAGCTCAAGGATTTATAGGATTGAACTCCCTATAAATTAACTAATATATATTCGTTGGTAGAATTCTAACCCTCCTCGGGAAAGGAGAAGTGCCGATAGTGCCCGTAACAGATATAGATTGTAGTTTTGTGGTAACACAATTCATGTTAAAGCCGGGAAGTCACAGTGCCAAAAAGATAAGTTAGAAATTTTCAAGTAGTGCTTGGCAAACTTCTAAGACGAACAAATGCTAAGTTATTTAAAAAGTGTCTAATGAAACTAGTTGTGATCTAACCATCAATTTCATAAGTAGGACTCTTAAATCACCCGTATGAGACATTTTTCCATTAATTACAGTCCTGGGTCAAGAATAGACAAACTAGTAATAGTCTAAAGAAGTAAGAAGAAATAATTGGAACAAATAAAAAGAATATAAAAACTCCTTATTCAAAGAAAATAAGGTAGGCTTCAATTAATCATAAAGCCAAATGAATTAATATGGGTAGGAAGGTGATTAAATTCGCCGAAGGTTTATAGAATATATTGTACAAAGTAAATAAAGTTTTATGCAACTAACTCGTCAGAGATGTGTTGAAAACTGGAAAACCTTACCTTGGAAGAAATTTCGAAAATAGGTTTTTTGTCTTTAACATAGAATATATAAAGCGCAACAAAATGAGAATTATAAATTAGTAAAAAAATTACAAAAACTTTTCTTTAAGTCTTGAGTAGCTAAATTCTTAGCAATTAGATAAGTTACACAACTTAATACAGGGAAAGTAACATCTGGAATTGATGGTATATCTAAACTTTAAGAAAAAGAAAGATTTGAACTATTTGAAAATAAAAAAAATATAAATATCAACTTTTAAAAAGAGTATATAGACCTGAAAGTAATGGGAAGTAAATTCTTTAGGCATTCCGACAATCAAAGATAGAATAGTACAATGTCTTATGAAATATTGATTAAAATCTGTATGTGAAGCAGATGCATCAAAAGGATCTTGGAGGGTTAGACCTGGAAGAGCCGCACAGGATGCTCAGCAAAATATTTTCATAAATCTAGGCCGACCATAAACTAATTATAAAAAATGTATTATGGAATTAGATATCGAAAAATGTTTTGATAAGATAAATCATGAAAAACTCATGAGTTTAGTACACTTGCCAATACAAATGCATAAAATCTTGCGATAAGTATTAAAATTAGGTGTATTAAAGGAAAGAGCTCGTACAGAAAAAGGAAAATAGATTCTTTTTTAGCAGAAAGAGGTCTAAATGTCAAAGAGGCAAAACTCATTTAGTGCTATCCACAGAAGGTTTTGATTCCTTAGGTTGGCGATTTGAAGTTAAAGTAACCATCCGTTAACTTGCTAGACATTAAAGAAGAATAGAAGAAATCTCAAGGATAATATAAAAACCGTAATGCGAGATTGTCGTTTCAAGCTTAACAAGCGATTGAGTAAGGTTAAAGTAATATATAGAGGTTGGTGGAATTATCACCAATATTATGACTTATCCAAAATAAACTTATGGTCAATAAATGATTGGGCTTACAAATTCGTTAAGAAAGCAAATAATAAACTTAATAAAAAGAATAGAGCAATTGCAAAGATAAAAAGATTAAATACAATCAAGGATATCTCCAATGCTCACAGTTATTCTTTATTTGGATATGTTGCTGTAAAAAGTAATAAATCGCCATTTGATAATGACAAAATCTATTGGAGTAAGCGCAAACAAAAATAATATTGGGGCCCCACAGCCAAAATACTAACACAGCAAAAGTTCAAATGAGGTGCCTGTAATTTGAAATTTGTAATCGATGATCAAATTGAACTTCATCATAAAGATGGAAACCATCAAAACAATCTAAATAAGAATCTAATGGTTCTTTACAGAGAATGTCATCAAGATCAACTTATTCATGGGTTAAAAAAGCGCAAGGCAAAAGCCTAATAAATTAGGGAGCCGTATGAAGTGAAAGTTTCACGTACGGATCTGAAAGAGAGGGAAATCCTATAAGTCCGATAAGTATATTAGATTATGGTTTATTGATTATATTTAGTTATATTTCATGTAAAAACATACTTGTCATATAGATGAAATGGATCTCTCGATTCTACCAATTAAATTTTTATAAGAAGCTGGTTCTTTTTTTAAGATTAAATCACTTAACATACTTTAATCTTGAAAATATTAAAGTATTAATGAATGTTTATGTTGGTTAGCCACAAAGCGACTATTTAATCTTTCTTTATTGCTAAAGATAGTCATATTGCTCAAAACGATTTTAGTTATCTTAATCATTGATATCGTCAGCGATTAAACCTAAAAATTATGAGAGTAAACAGTTATTATGACTATATTGTGAGTATTTTATAATATATTGCTAGATAGGTTCTTAGAAAAAAACTAATAACAAGTGCTTAATAAAACTTATGTTTAAAATCATGAAAAATAAAAAGATGAAGACCATTTACAACATATATAGATTCATTATATCGCTTTGAAATAATTTTAAGTTGATGGTAAGCAAAAAAGATAAAATGTATTAGTATGCATTTTACTTAAAGTAATAAATAATGCACATTCGTAACAAAACAACAAATTGTCATATATTGCTGAATAAAAAAAAGTAATTTTACAAAAATACCAGTCACAATTGCAACTTGATAGAAAAGAAAGTCATTTCCTAAAAAAGATTTCGGGAATGAAAGAAAGACTTACAAAAAATACATTATTAAGTGATTCATATTCTTATACCAATAATTAAAAAAATTGTCGTAATGACCGGATACGCCCAAGAGCTTATTCTTAAGATGTAAAAACTTATAGTTTATCTGTATGACAAATAATAAGAGTTATTTAACTTGATAGTAAAAAAAGCTGTAGTTATATAGTTATATATAATTACTCAAATTAATGAAAAATAGAGTTTCAAATTAGATTATAACTTAAGATTTTTATAATACTATAAGTACTCTAAACTCATTAGAGTCTTTATCCCTAAATTAAATAGAACGAAACAATAGATATTTACATCACTATCAATGAGCGAAGTGAAAAACATCTTATTAACTATATGCTGATAACTATTGCTGAAGTTGATCTTTTCATCGATAGTTATATATTGAGAGCAATTCCATCATTCTAATTTTGTAAGAAAGCATCTAATTAACACAAATCTATATAAGTGTAAAAAAATGTAGACAGTAAGCCTAGGAGCCGTATGAGGTAAAAACCTCATGTGCGGATCTGACTGGGAGAATGATTTTTTAATTAATATGCTAATCAAATTTTATAAAACATATCATTCGATTCGCAGATTAATTATGTACCAACAAAGTTTAAATATCTTAGATTCATATATAACGTTATCCGCAATAGAAGTTGGAGTAGTAAGATATGGTTATATCGAGTCTTTTGATATACTATGTTCTCCTCTTATAATGCATGATATACTTGTGTAATAATTTATATCAACTTTATTACTCTTATATTAGTTTTATAATACAGTTTCCTCAAAACTAGTAATATCTTTACATGATTTACGTTTTTTTTATGCTGATAAGTCTTATAATATATAAGAACTAACTAGTAGTACCTTTTTTTTGAAAGACCTTATTCAGAAAAAAATTAAAGATAGTTTTTTATTTTAAGGCCTATAAAAATATATACATCAAAAATACTTTCATGAAGCATTCAAGTTTTATGCTTTCTTAACCTATAATGAACAAAATGTGCGATTTGTTTTTAGATTAATTATTAAGGTCTCAAAAGTAGCAAGTTCTGGAAGCTTAAATACTGGTTTCATTTGATCTAAAATAATTTAAATAATTGAAAAGTTAACTGAATGTTTATCTTGATAATTATTAAGTACCTATAACTTTTTTGACATAAGAAGTCATCTCAACCATGTTGAAAGAGCTTTTTAAATAATTTGTATACTCGTTTTTCAATTAGAAAATCACAGTTATAGAAAAAAAGATCAATAGTATTGAACTTTTTATTTTATTGGTTACTATGCAAAATCCGTAAAAATTGTCCATTTATCTCAATATTTAAACCCATAAAATCTACTATTTTATGAACTATAATACTTATAATTTGTTTAAGTTCTTATTTTGGAGACAATATACTCATAAGGCGACAACAGATAAAATGTATAGAAAATATATCATACTTTAGGTAATGAATAATAAACATTCCAGACAAAATATAATAAGTTACCGTTGTTCGTTTAATTACAATTGATTGATACGAAATGAAGAGCAAGACTCATGAGACGGTTAAATTCGATCAGAAAGAGATTAGTTTCTTTTCAAAGTATTTAGCAATAAATACATGGTTTACAGTATAGATTGTATCTGATAAAGTATGATGTATGCATCTACCTACAGATAAAAAAGATCTATCAACGATTTAGTAATTTTTTGTAGAATAAACACAAAAGCATTCTATTTAATTCATTAGATAGAATAGATAAACTGCAAAAAAACGAATCATTTAAAGTTTCATCTATAGAGCAAAAAAACCGTAGAACTGGTTTTATAATTCAAGTAAAGTTATTATATAATTAATATATAATGAAAAAAGATTAATTTAAAACTAAATGACAATAAACAATGAAAAATTTGTCGAAAATCTCGTATTCTCACGGGGTAGTGCATTTCGTAAAAAAATCATTTTAATATATTCTTCTTAAAAGTAAAAGATCTACTACTGCTACTCATCACAAAATCTATTGAGATAGTTATCAAAAGAAAATTGATTAATATCAAGAAGCTTAAATATTAAAATTATGATAGTTAAAATTTAATCCTAGTAAATTTACATTTTTGTTTTAGAATAATAGAGCATTATAGCCACAATAATATAATAATGCTTTATGAGCTGTAATATTAAAATTAATTGATTTACGATTTCAAATGGTATATAGGAAGAAATAAGTAAGCCTGCAAGCCGTATAAAGTATAATCTTTACTTACGGATCAAAATTAAGAAGAGACCTAATTAAAAATATTATAAGTTAATTATATGCAATAGGTACCTTGATTTTATTGATATAAATATTGAGATTATTGAAGAAAAGATAACATCATATCTTGTTACATCTCATGAATTATAATTCATGAAAACAATAGTTTAGAGGGAATTTATGTGAGATCATTCAACCTTTATACTTTATAAATTGTATTTAAAGGTTATAAATGATGATAAAACTAATGTTTACATTTAAAATTTTATCTATCATTCAAGAAATTTAAAAATTTAATTTATCTCAATGGTAATGAAAATTATTATTGATCACTTGGTACAATTAAGTAAGGTAATAATATATTTTTTTAAAAAATTATAAGTTATAAAGATTCAAATTAGAGTATTATATATTCAATAAAAAAAGAGTAGATATAAAATTAATATAACAACCAGTTCATGCATCTTAATTATTGATATACTTGCTTATTTAGAATAAGTTTTGAAGTTATAAGTATTACAGAATATATTAATAATACTAAATTTGCTTTAATTTAGTATTATTAAAAAAAATAATAAAATGTTTTATAGAATAAATTAGTAATAGAGCATATTTTGACTTATGATTTATTAGATGGAAAGTTCAGGAGAAGTCTTGGTCAAAAGTGAAGAAAATGTTAGATAAGCTTAACACGAAATATATTAAATATTGAGATTAAATAAGTGTTACTTCAAATTAGAACTTATCAAAAATTTTGCGAGTTCTTATAGAGTAATAGTGCGATTTGTTCTTAAGTAAAACTAATGTTTAAGAAGGTTCTTGATAACCTTAAAACTAAAAATAGCTTAAGGATTTATAGGATTGAACTCCCTATAAATTAACTAATATATATTTGTTGATGGAATTCCAACCCTCCTCCGGACAGGAGAAGTCCCGATAGTGCCCGTAACAGCTATAGATTGTAGTTTTGCGGTAACACAATTCATGTTAAAGCCGGGAAGTCACAGTGCCAAAAAGATAAGTTAGAAATTTTCAAGTAGTGCTTAGCAACCTTCTAAGACGAATAAATGCTAAGTTACTTAAAAGTGTCTAATTATACTAGTTATGATCTAACCATCAATTTCATAAGTAGGACTCTTAAATCACTCGTATGAGACATTTTTCTATTAATTACAGTCCTGGGTAGAGAGTAGGCAAAATAGTAATAGTCTAAAGAAGTCAGAAGAAATAATTGGAACAAATAAAAACAATATGAAAACTCCTTATTGAAAGAAAATAAGGTAGGCTTCAATTAATCATAAAGCCAAATGAATTAATATGGGTGGGAAGGTGATTAACTTCGCCGAAGGTTTATAGGCTATATTGTACAAAAGAGATAAAGTCTCATGCAACCAACTCGTCAGAGATGTGTTGAAGAGAAGAAAACCTTACCTTAGAAGAAATTTCGAAAACAGGTTTTTCGTCTTCAACATAGAATATATAAAGCGCGACAAAATGAGAATTATAAATTAGTAAAAAAATTACAAAGACTTTTCTTGAAGTCTCAAGCAGCTAAATTCTTAGCGATTAGACAAGTTACACAACTTAATATAGGGAAAGATTTGAACTATTTGAAGATCTAAAAAATCTAAAAAAATATAAACATGAACATTTGAAAAGAGTATATATACCTAAAACTAATGGAAAAAAACGTCCTTTAGGTATTCCGAGAATCAAAGATACAGTGCTAGAATGTCTTATGCAATATTGCATTGCATTAAAGATATTTGGCACCAACCAGCGAAATATTTCAGCAATACTTATAATAGAGTCAGAGTAAAAAAATCAGCTATAGTCCAATGGGGTATTCGATATGCAGATGATCTGATCTTCTTTTTAGAAGATCAGGAAGATGCTGTAGAACTTAGAAGGAAAATAGATGCTTTTTTAGCAGAAAGAGGTCTAAATGTCAACGAGGCAAAAACGCATTTAGTCTTATCCACAGAAGGTTTTAATTTCCTAGGTTGGCGATTTAAAGTTAAATTAAACCATGCGTTAACTTGCTGGCCATCGAAGAAGAACAGAAGAAATCTCAAGGATAATATAAAAACCGTAATGCGAGATTGTCGTTTCAAGCTTAACAAGCGATTGAGTAAGGTTAAAGTAATTTATAGAGGTTGCTGGAATTATCACTAATATTGTGATTTATTCAAAATAAACTTATGGTCAATAAGTGATTGGGTGTACAAATTCGTTAAGAAAGCAAATAGTAAACTCAATAAAAAGAATAGAGCTATTGCAAAGATAAAAAGATTAAATATAATCAAGTATATCTTCAATGCTCACAGTTATTCTTTATTTGAATATGTTGCTGTAAAAAGTAATAAATCGCTATTTGGTAATGATTGGATCGATTGGAGTAAGCGCAAACAAAAATAATATTGGGGCCCCACAGCCAAAATACTAACACAACAAAAGTTCAAATGTGGTGCCTGTAATTTGAAATTTGTAATCGATGATCATATTGAACTTCATCATAAAGATGGGAAACATCAAAACAATCTAAATAAGAATTTAATGGTTTTTCACAGAGAGTGTCATCAATATTAACCTATTTATGGGTAAAAAAAGCGCAAGGTAAAAGCCTAATAAATCAGGGAGCCGTATGAAGTGAAAGTTTCACGTACAGATCTGAAAGAGAGGAAAATCCTATAAGTCCGATAAGTATATTAGATTATGGTTTATTAATTATATTTAGTTCTATTCTATGTAATAATATACTTGTAATATAGATGAAATGGATATCTCGATTCAACCAAACTAATGCATTACGATTGATATCTTACTCAATAATTCAAAAAAACTGAGCAGTAGGATAATATTTAATAATTTTTACATAGAGAAATTATTCGTCTAGACTTGAGATACTTCCAATAAATTAAGCATCATGTAAATACAAATGTATTTTAGTGATTTAATACAGACTAAATCTAGATCTATATACAATTAACGTTTTCTATATAGATTCATAAAAAGTATACAAGTAGTATAAAATTTAATATTTTTTTATGTTCGTGTATTAATATTAAGTAATTAAAAATAATTAAAACAATGCGTTTATTAAAATTTTATTAATACGACATATAATCATAATTATTGAAAAGTCCAAAAATTATATATTTAACTTTATAGATATTAGTCAATAAAGTTAAATTGGAATATAACTAAAATAATAAAAAATAGTATTGAAATATACAAAAAATATTTAGTCAATAAGGGATATTTATGGATACTTTATAAGAATCAAAATATTGAGTGTATCAATTTTATATTCCATCAAGAAATTTAATGATATTCCTTGAATTAAATTTATAGTATTAAAGTTATTTATTTTTAGCCATATTCGTTTTTTATAAACTTATGGTTTTGTATAATAACCATAATTAATAATGGTTACTTTAAACACTCATTTATATTGGAAGTTTGGGTAAGGTTAGTAATATAACATAATAATAGTCAATTTTATATTGGGCTAGAATACTGTTTTATACTTTTGTCAAAAATGAATAAACAAAGAAGATAATAGAACAGTTTTATAAACAATTCTAAAATAGTGTAGTTATGATATATATGCTTAATTTATTATTTAAATATAGTTTACAAATGTAGATAAATAACGTTTTAGTATTTAAGTGATGTGCGATTTGTTCTTAAGTAAAACTAATGTTTAAGAATGTTCCTGATAATCTTAAAACAAAAAATAGCTTAAGAATTTATAGGATTGAACTCCCTATAAATTAACTAATATATATTCGTTGGTGGAATTCCAACCCTTCTCGAGACGGGAGCAGTGCCGATAGTGCTCGTAACAGCTATAGATTGTAGTTTTGTGGTAACACAATTCATATTAAAGCTTGGAAGTCACAGTGCCAAAAAGATAAGTTAGAAATTTTCAAGTCGTGCTTGGCAAACTTCTAAGACGAACAAATGCTAAGGTATTTAAAAAGTGTCTAAAAATACTAATTGTGATCTAACCATCAATTTCATAAATAGGATTCTTAAATCACCCGTATGAGACATATTACTATTAATTATAGTCCTGGGTAGAGAGTAGGCAAATTAGTAATAGTCTAAAGAAGTAAGAAGAAATAATTGGAACAAATAAAAATAATATTAAAACTCCTTATTGAAAGGAAATAAGGTAGGCTTCAATTAATCATAAAACCAAATGAATTAATATGGGTAGGAAGGTGAGTAACTTCGCCGAAGGTTTATAAAATATATTGTACAGAGGAGATAAAGTCTTATGCAACCAACTCGTCAGAAATGTGTTGAAGACTGAAAAACCTTACCTTGGAAGAAATTTCGAAAATAGGTTTTTTGTCTTCAACATAGAATATATAAAGCGCAACAAAAAAAGAATTATAAATTAGTAAAAAAATTACAAAGACTTTTCTTTAAGTCTCGAGCAGCTAAATTTTTAGCAATTAGACAAGTTACAGAACTTAATAGAGGGAAAGTAACAGCTGGAATTGATGGTATATCTAAACTTCAAGAAAGGGAAAGATTTGAACTATTTGAAGATCTAAAAAATATAAAAAAATATAAACATCAACTTTTTAAAAAGAGTATATATACCTAAAACTAATGGGGGAAAACGTCCTTTAGGTATTCCGACAATCAAAGATAGAGTGGTACAATGTCTTATGAAATATTTATTAGAACCTGTATATGAAGCATATGCATCAAAAAGATCTTGAGAGTTTAGACCTGGAAGAGCCGCAAAGAATGCTTAGCAAAATATTTTCATAAATCTAGGCCGACCACAAACTAATTATAAAAAATGTATTCTGGAATTAGATATCGAAAAATGTTTTGATAAGATAAATCATGAAAAACTTATGAGTTTAATACACTTGCCAATACAAATATATAAAATCTTGTGATCAGCATTAAAAGTAGGTGTATTAAAGGAAAGAGCTCGTACAGAAGAAGGAACACCCCAAGGAGATATTTGGAACCAACCAGCGAAATATTTAAGCAATACTTACAATAGAGTCATAGTAAAAAAATCAGCTATAGTCCAACGGGGTATTCGACATGCAGATGATCTGATCTTCTTTTTAGAAGATCGGGAAGATGCTGTAGAACTTAGAAGGAAAATAGATGCTTTTTTAGCAGCAAGAGGTCTAAATGTCAAAGAAGCAAAAACTCATTTAGTCCTATCCACAGAAAGTTTTGATTTCCTAGGTTGGCGATTTGAAGTTAAAGCAAACCATGCGTTAACTTGTTAGCCATTGAAAAAGAATAGAAAAAATCTCAAGGATAAGATAAAAACCGTAATGCGAGATTGTCATTTCAAGCTTAACAAGCGATTGAGTAAGGTTAGTAAGGTTAAAGTAATTTATAGAGGTTGGTGAAATTATCATCAATATTGTGACTTATCCAAAATAAACTTATGGTCAATAAATGATTAGGTTTACAAATTTGTTAAGAAAGCAAATAGTAAACTTAATAAAAAGGAAAAAGTTATTGCAAAGATAAAAGGATTAAATATAATCAAGGATATCTTCAATGCTCATAGTTATTTTTTATTTGGTGCTATAAAAAGTAATAGATCGCCATTTGATAATGACTGGATCTATTGGAGTAAGCGCAAACAAAAACAATATTGGGGCTTCACAGCCAAGATACTAACACAGCAAAAGTTCAAATGCGGTGCCTGTAATTTGAAATTTGTAATCGATGATCATATTAAACTTCATGATAAAGATGGAAACCATCAAAACAATCTAAATAAGAATTTAATAGTCCTTCACAGAGAGTGTCATCAGTATTAACCTATTCATGGGTAAAAAAAGCGCAAGGCAAAAGCCTAATAAATCAGGGAGCCATATGAAGTGAAAGTTTCACGTACAGATCTGAAAGAGAGGGAAATCCTATAAGTCCGATAAGTATATTAGATTATGGTCTATTGATTATATTTAGTTCTATTCTATGTAATAATATACTTGTGCTATAGATGAAATGGATCTCTCGATTCAACAAAAAAAATTATAAAATAGTAGTATAATATCTTTACTTTTTGAAAAGATAACTTACATCTAATATTTCTTATAATTAAAAAGTTCTATCTATAATGAGTTGCTAATAAAAATTATATTAGAAGTTAATTTTAATATTTAATTTAGATGGAAAAAAATCAAAAAATTTTAATTCAATAAAGTTTAGTAGTTCATGGACAAGTATTTATTGTATCATGGCTTGTAATCGCTTTACTTTTGCTAATATCTTTATGGGGAACTTCGAATATTAACCAAACACCTCAAGGAGGACAAAATTTTTTAGAGTTTCTTCTAGAATTTTTACAAGATATAGCTAAAAGTCAAATAGGTGAACATGAATATAGACAATGGGTTCCTTATGTTGCGACCTTATTCCTATTCATTTTTGGTTGTAATTGGGCAGGAGCATTAATTCCTTGGAAAATTATTCATTTGCCTGAAGGAGAGCTAGCAGCACCAACTAATGATATTAATACGACAGTTGCGTTCTCACTACTTACTTCCTTAGCTTATGTGCGATTTTATATATTTTCTAAAAATAAAAAAGATTATAAAAAACTGCTGATTTTATACAATTTTAAATATTAAAATAAGTAAAAAATCTATAAACAAAGTCTCTAATCTGTATAATATCATAATAGCTCAAGTTTGTTGTAGTAGAATAAAGCATATGTCTATTAGTTCCTTTCTTCTAGTAAACTTTAGAACCTAAAAATCTTAAAAGTCTATTAATGTCGAAAAGATTGAAATGTTTCTTAAAATAATCAAAAAAATGATAAAATATTATATATCATTTATAATTGACAAAATATAAATATGCAATAATATTCTGAGGATTTAATATAAAAAAAGTCCTTATATTCATAAATATTATAGTTTACTTGATTCAAAGTCTAAATACATATGCTGGGATAGCGTTTTCAGCAATAATGTTATATTTAATATATAACTAATAAGTCTCTTGTAAAAGTGCAATTTGTTCTTAAGTAAAACTAATGTTTAAGAAGTTTCCTGATAACCTTAAAACTAAAAATAGCTTAAGGGTTTATAGGATAAAACTCCCTGTAAATGAACTAATATATATTCGTTGGTGGAATTCCAACTCTCCTCGGGACGGGAGCAGTGCCGATAGTGCCCGTAACAGCTATAGATTGTCGTTTCGTGGTAAAACAATTCATGTTAAAGCCGGGAAGTCACAGTGCCAAAAAGATAAGTTAGAAATTTTCAAGTAGTGCTTGGCAAACTTCTAAGACGAACAAATGCTAAGTTATTTAAAAAGTGTCTAAAGAGACTAGTTGTGATCTAACTATCAATTTCATAAATAGGATTCTAAAATCACCCGTATGAAACATTTTTACATTAATTACAGTCCTGGGTAAAGAAAAGGCAAATTAGTAATAGTCTAAAGAAGTAAGAAGAAATAATTGGAACAAATAAAAACAATATGAAAACTCCTTATTGAAAGAAAATAAGGTAGGCTTCAATTAATCATAAAGCCAAATGAATTAATATGTGTAGGAAGGTAATTAACTTCGCCGAAGGTTTATAGAATATATTGTAAAAAGGAGATAAAGTTTGATGCAACCAACTCGTTTTCAACATAGAATATATAAAGCGCAACAAAAGAAGAATTATAAATTAGTAAAAAAATTACAAAGACTTTTCTTTAAGTTTAGATCAGCTAAATTCTTAGCAATTAGACAAGTTACAGCTTGAATTGATGGTATATCTAAACTTCAAAAAAGGGAAAGATTTGGACTATTTGAAGATCTAAAAAATCTAAAAAAATATAAACATCAACCTTTAAAAAGAGCACATATACTTAAAATTAATGGGAAAAAACTTCCTTTAGGTATTCCGATAATCAAAGATAGAGTGGTACAATGTCTTATGAAATATTTATGAGAACCTGTATATGAAGCATATGCATCAAAAGGATCTTTGGGGTGGTGGACCTGGAAGAGCCGCAGAGGATGCTCAGCAAAATATTTTCATAAATCTAGGTCGACCACAAACTAATTATAAAAAACGTATTCTGGAATTAGATATCGAAAAATGTTTTGATAAGATAAATCATGAAAAACTTATGAGTTTAATACACTTGCCAAAACAAATGTATAAAATCTTGCGATCAGCATTAAAAGTAGGTGCATTACAGGAAAGAGCTCGTACAGAAGAAGAAACACCCCAAGGAGGTATTATATCTTCTTTATTATGCAATATTGAATTACATTGAAGATATTTGGAACCAACCAGCGAAATATTTCAGCAATACTTACAGTAGAGTCACAGCAAACAAATCACCTATAGTCCAACGGGGGGGGATTCGATATGTAGATGATCTGATGTTCTTTTTAGAAGATTAGGAAGATGCTGTAGAACTTAGAAGTAACATAGATGCTTCTTTAGCAGCAAGAGGTCTAAATGTCAAAGAGTCAAAAACTCATTTAGTGCTACCCACAGAAGGTTTTGATTTCCTAGGTTGGCGATTTGAAGTTAAAGCAAACCATGCGTTAACTTGCTGGCCATCGAAGAAGAACAGAAAAAATCTCAAGGATAATATAAAAACTGTAATGTGAGATTGTCGTTTCAAGCTTAACAAGCGATTGAGTAAGGTTAAAGTAATTTATAGAGGTTGGTGGAATTATCACAAATATTGTGACTTATCCAAAATAAATTTCTGGTCAATAAATGATTGGGTTTACAAATTCGTTAAGAAAGTAAATAGTAAACTTAATAAAAAGGATAGAGCTATTGCAAAGATAAAAAGATTAAATATAATCAAGGATATCTTCAATGCTCACAGTTATTCTTTATTCGGATATGTTACTGTAAAAAGTAATACATCGCCATTTGATAATGACTGCATCTATTGGAGTAAGTGCAAACAAAAACAATATTGGGGCCCCACAGCCAAGATACTAACACAGCAAAAGTTCAAATGTGGTGCCTGTAATTTGAAATTTGTAATCGATGATCACATTGAACTTCATCATAAAGATGGAAACCATCAAAACAATTTAAATAAGAATTTAATGGTTCTTCACAGAGAGTGTCATAAATATCAAGCTATTCATGGGTTGAAAAAGCGCAAGGCGCAAGCCTAATAAATCAGGGAGCCGTATGAAGTGAAAGTTTCACGTACAGATCTGAAAGAGAGGGAAATCCTATAAGTCCGATAAGTATATTAGATTACGGTTTATTGATTATATTTAGTTCTATTCTATGTAATAATATACTTGTGCTATAGATAAAATGGATCTCTCTATTCAACCTAATAGTAAGATATCACTTATAGTTAGAATTAGATTAGCAATATTTTTAGTCTTATTATTTATTATCTTATTTTAATTAATATATTATCTATTGCTCAATTATAATAATAAAAGATATAGTAAATGATGATGTATTAAAATTAGATTATAAAATGTATCAATAATCTAGATTTTATAAAAAATATAATAAAAATCAAAAGTGTACATATCAATTATATAGATAATCGATATAAGATGAGTTATATATATCGTAGATATTGACTGATATCTAATACTAAAAAAAAGCAGTACTTCATATTCATGTAATATACTGTTTGAAAAAATGAGCCAAGTATTATTGGATTTTGGCTATTTGAGTTTTATAGATGAGATTAAAAAAGATGAAAAAATTTTTAATCTAGCTTTTATGCCGGCATCAGTAAAAAAGGTTTAGGCTATTTTTCAAGATATATATCGCCAAATCCTGTTTTCTTACCTATTAATATTTTAGAAGACTTTACTAAACCTTTATCTTTGAGTTTTCGACTTTTTGGTAATGTTTTAGCTGATGAACTTGTAGTTTCTGTACTAACGTTATTAGTGCCATTTATTATTCCTTTACCTGTAATGATGTTGGGACTATTTGCTAGTGCAATTCAAGCCTTAGTTTTTTCTACTTTATCTGCATCTTACATAGGAGAGGCTTTAGAAGATCATCATTAATCGGATTTAAATAATAGTTTTCCTTGCATATTAAAAGTTGAATCTATTGAAAAAATTATGAGAAAATTCAACGTAAGATTTAGGCATATATAATTTATTATATGATTATATTTATTGCTTAATATATCACAATAGGTTTTGACTTTAATAATAAAATATAAAAAGTTGAAAGATAAATAAGAATAGAATATAATTCCTATATTAAAAGTATTTTAAAATAGAACAGAATTGTCTGGCAGGAAAAAAATGATTAATAACAATAATCGTGTTGCTATATTCTTTGTTTCTTATGTCTAATAATCATGATGTACAGAATTCGATAATATTGTTCTCTAAGCACTCCGAAAGACTAGATTTTGACAATCAGTAAGAATTGTATTCTCAAAATTTAATATGAAATTAACAAATATTATAACAGGCAAGATAACAAACTTTTTAAATTACTTCTATTTTTAGCATATAACAAAAATCTAAAATAATAATTGATACAAATGCCTATAATAACTTTCATTTTATTAATATTAACTTTAAATCCTTCTTTATTTAAAATATATAATATTCTGTATAATAGAAATTACACTAACATAGAGAGGTTTATTTTCTAACAATATTATTAAGCTGACTTATTAAATTAGAAAACTGGATAGAATACTATTCTGAACTTACATCTTTTGAATGAGATTTTTAAAAAAATATGAGTTGAATAATTATCTCTATGGAAAAAGAAAGAAATTTAAATACATTCTTCTTATTTTTATGGAAATAAGAAATATAATAAAAAAAAAGGCATATTAAAATACTATAATAGTAGATATATATAGCTATTATATATTATAATTATTACAAATAGAACAATTTTAAGATTTTACAATATTTTCACCTAGGTTATAAATATTGTATGTGCAATTGATATTTAGAAACTTAATAAGTATTAAATTTCATTTTATTATAAACTAGTTATAAATTCAATCTGTATAAATTTAAAAGTTTTTTGTAGAGATTAATAAGTAATATCTATGATATTTAAATCAATGAATGAGTAAAATTTGAATATGATATATACTAACCAAAACTAAATATTTAGTAATTTTGAAATTTATCAATTTATATTTATTTATTAGAAAAAAACATGACTCCAATTGTTGCTGCTGCATCTGTTCTTGCTGCTGGTTTATCTGTAGGTTTAGCTGGTAAGATATGTAATAAATATCCAAAAATTAATTAAATATAATAAATAATGCACACACAATAAAAATGTATCAGTGATTCTCTTAAATGTGTTTAACTTGAAACTGAGTCGTTTCTTATTAAGTCAAACTATGTTGAAGTCAAATTTATTTATGTGATTTCAAAAATCATATAAATAAAAGAACAAAGAGTCTTTATTGTCATATGTCCTATCATAATTATATAGTCTCACACTTAAAATAGATGATTTTATTTATAAATTTATATCATCATATAATGATACTTCACCTTAAAATTATAATAAAAAATAACAATAAATAATATATGATACAGCTATAGATAATATTATAAAAAAATAGATTATTATTAGAGTTAATCTGAAGTAAATAATTATTAATTTGTGTATTAAAACATATAACGTTTAGTAGTTTTATTTAATACTAAAAAAAGGAAGTGAAAATTTTTGATCATAGTTTACAAAAATACTGTGCACCAAGGAAAATTTTTACTGGGACGAAATATCTACCTGAGAAATCTCTAAAGCTATATGTATATTTATGGTGCGATTTGTTCTTAGTAATTCAGTAGAAAAAGATATTAATTATTTTAAAGCCGCATAAGTATAAGATTAAAAATATAATTGTATGTTTACTGTCTTTATAAAATGGATACTTATATCAGCCATATGACTTGAGTTATAGATTCTTACAAAGCATCTAAAAACTGAAAGCGATGATCATTTTAATAATTTTGTATTTTATGTTGTAATGATTAACGCAAGGTTAATTACCATCAAAAAAGCTCAAATGCAAATTATATAAAACTATAACTATTGCATAGTTAATCCTAAAATATTGAAAAATTTTCTATTAAGCATTAAGTTTGGAAAGTTTTATATATGAATCTAATAGAAAGAGCAACCTAATAAGCAATTTTATACCATAATTTTATGAAAACGGTTGCTTTACTCGATCGAGCGAAAAAAATGGTGTAGTCTGAAATAACATTAATGAATATCATGAACAAATAAAGACGATCCAAGCTGTTTTTTAATAGCAGATAGCCAACTGAATAGTAATTAGATCGATGAGGTTAGTAATTCATTTTACCCAAAAACCAAATATTATTTTTGGTTTGGTTTATAGAGTATATTTTATTCGTAAAAAAATCTTATCTCAAAATTAGTGCATAAAAACTACAGTATAATAACAGAAACAATTTCATCTTAGTATAGATGTTATAGATTTGATGTAATAATTAATAATTAGATTTACCGAGAATCAAACAACACAATTGATTACCTAGCATCTTTGTTCAAATTATGCTTAGCTTTACGGAACGAATTCAAGTGAAATTTTGTTCATAATTTATTAAGAGTGCTTATTCTTTATATTTATACTGTTTGAGTGATCTTAGGGTAAAATTAATCAAAAAATACTTATAAATCTAAGAGCTATATAAGATAAAAGTCTCATTTACAGTTCTAAATTAGGGGGTATTAAATCATAAGCTTAAAGAAATTCTAACGAAGTGCTTTTTCCTTTGTATGTTTTGTCATAGCTAAAGAAAGACTCTACTATATCTACTTATATGGCTTAAAAGTAGAAAATTAACTTATATTTTCTAACTGTTCTATTGGTCCTGGAATTGGTCAAGGAGCAGCATCTGCACAAGCTGTAGAAGGTATTGCTCGTCAACCAGAAGCTGAAGGAAAAATCAGAGGAACACTGCTATTAACATTAGCCTTTATGGAATCTCTTAGTGTGTAATATCAAATAAATTAGTTTTACTTAGTTTAAATGTATAATCTATTTGAGTAGTAAATTAAATAAATGGCTTCTTGGTTATGAATTCAATATTAAATCTGACGTTTTTTGCGGCAGTCTTGCAATTCTATAATTAGGAGTGGTGTATCACAAGAATTTTTAATATTTTTAAGAAGTATTTTTTATATATTATAGAAGTGCGATTTGTTCTTAAGTAAAACTAATGTTTAAGAAAGTTCCTTATAACCTTAAAACTAAAAATAGCTTAAGGATTTATAGGATTGAACTCCTTATAAACTAACTAATATATATTCGTTGGTGGAATTCCAACTCTCCTCGGGACGGGATCAGTACCGATAGTGCCCGTAACAGCTATAGATTGTAGTTTTGTGGTAACACAATTCATGTTAAAGCCGGGAAGTCACAGTGCCAAAAAGATAAGTTAGAAATTTTCAAGTAGTGCTTGGCAAACTTTTAAGACGAACAAATGCTAAGTTATTTAAAAAGTGTCTGAATAGACTAGTTGTGATCTAACCATCAATTTCATAAATAGGATTCTTAAATCACCCGTATGAGACATTTCTATATTAATTACAGTCCTGGGTAGAGAGTAGGCAAATTAGTAATAGTCTAAAGAAGTAATAAGAAATAATTGGAACAAATAAAAACAATATGAAAGCTCCTTATTGAAAGAAAATAAGGTAGGCTTCAACTAATCATAAAGCCAAATGAATTAATATGGGTAGGAAGGTGATGAACTTCGCCGAGGGTTTATAGAATATATTGTACAAAGGAGATACAGTCTTATGCAACCAACTCGTCAGAAATACGTTGAAGCCTGGAAAACCTTACCTTGGAAGCAATTTCGAAAACAGGTTTTTCGTCTTCAACATAGAATATATAAAGCGCAACAAAAAAAGAATTATAAATTAGTAAAAAAATTACAAAGACTTGTCGTTAAGTCTCGAGCAGTTAAATTCTTAGCAATTAGACAAGTTACACAACTTAATAGAGGCAAAGTAACAGCTGGAATTGATGGTATATCTAAACTTCAAGAAAGGGAAAGATTTGAACTATTTGAAGATATAAAAAATCTAAAAAAATATGAACATCAACCTTTAAAAAGAGTATATATACCTAAAGCTAATGGGGAAAAACGTCCTTTAGGTATTCCAACAATCAAAGATAGAGTAGTACAATGTCTTCTGAAATATTTATTAGAACCTACATATAAAGCATCTGCATCAAAAGGATCTTGGGGGTTTAGACCTGGAAGAGCCGCACAGGATGCTCAGTAAAATATTTTCATAAATCTAGGCTGACGACAAACTAATTATAAAAAACGTATTCTGGAATTAGATATCGAAAAATGTTTTGATAAGATACATCATGAAAAACTCATAAGTTTAATAGACTTGCCAAAACAAATGCATAAAATCTTGCGATCAGTATTAAAAGTAGGTGTATTAAAGGAAAAAGCTCGTACAGAAGAAGGAACACCCAAGGAGGTATTATATCTCCTTTATTATGCAATATTGTATTGCATGGCATTGAAGATATTTGGAATCAACCAGCGAAATATTTCAGCAATACTTACAATAGAGTCAGAGTAAACAAATCAACTATAGTCCAACGGGGTATTCGATATGCAGATGAACTGATCTTCTTTTTAGAAGATCAGGAAGATGCTGTAGAACTTAGAAGGAAAAGAGATGCGTTTTTAGCAGAAAGAGGTCTAAATATCAAAGAGGCAAAAACTCATTTAGTGCTATCCACAGAAGGTTTTGATTTCCTAGGTTGTCGATTTGAAGTTAAAGCAAACCATGCGTTAACTTGCTGGCCATCGAAGAAAAATAGAAGAAATCTCAAGGATAACATAAAAACCTTAATGCGAGATTGTCGTTTCAAGCTTAACAAGCGATTGAATAAAGTTAAAGTAATTTATAAAGGTTGGTGGAATTATCACAAATATTGTGACTTATCCAAAATAAACTTATGGTCAATAAATGATTGGGTTTACAAATTCGTTAAGAAAGCAAATAGTAAACTTAATAAAAAGGATAGAGCTATTGCAAAGATAAAAAGATTAAATACAATCAAGGATATATTCAATGCTCACAGTTATTCTTTATTTGAATATGTTGCTGTAAAAAGTAATAAATCGCCATTTGATAATGACTGTATCTATTGGAGTAAGCGCAAACAAAAACAATATTGGGGCCCCACAGCCAAGATACTAACATAGCAAAAGTTTAAATGTGGTGCCTGTAATTTGAAATTTGTAATCGATGATCAAATTGAACTTCATCATAAAGATGGAAACCATCAAACCAATCTAAATCAGAATCTAATGGTTCTTCACAGAGAATGTCATGAATATCAACCTATTCATGGGTTAAAAAAGCGCAAGGCAAAAGCTTAATAAATCAGGGAGCCGTATGAAGTGAAAGTTTCACGTACAGATCTGAAAGAGAGGGAAATCCTATAAGTCCGATAAGTATATTAGATTATGGTTTATTGATTATATTTAGTTCTATTCTATGTAATAATATACTTGTGCTATAGATGAAATGGATCTCTCGATTCAACCAGAATATAATTAAACTATTATCATAATAAAGCTTAGTCTTACTTAAAATTTAGCCATCGCTGGTACAAAAAATAAATATTAAACTACAATTAAAATTGAAAATTATTACTACAATAACTTTTTTAGAAGATTTTTGCCTCTGCTTATTCATAAGAGAAGAATAAGTAGTTATGAATTTGATCACTAAAAAGATTTACCTAACTTCATAAAAATTTTAGTATAGTTAAAATGTAGAAGTATGAACTAATTATATCTTAAACTATAAAAAATTTATTTAAATCATCTATAAATATTTGAATTTGGTAAATAAGAATTAAATAAAATTCAAAATATGAAAACAATTTAATTTAGCAATTAATTGAGCAGAAGTTGAAAAATTGCATTACAACTTAGCAATACAATAAAAATTATATTAACTTATTATACTTTGTCAAGATTTACAATTAATAACAACGACTAAATTTATTTGAAATGAATGTAAAAAAAAATTTTAAAAGCTAAATAAACTATTTATTTATGTTTGGTTATTTAGTAAAAGTAAATAATTACTTATTCAATAGAAAACTGTGTTTATAATATTTTATTCCAATAGGTTATGATATTAGATAAATTTTTAATTTCAGTGAAAGTAAGATTTTTATTTTATACTTGTATCAAGTATAAAATTAATAAATAAGATAAATAAGTAAGAGTAAAACAATTGTTTATCTTAAACTCTAAAGAGATTAGTTATAGAAAAAAACTGTATTCTAACTATTTGTCAATTAGCATGAAGTTAATATTGAATATAACAGATAACTAATTATAATTTCTATATAAATTTTTAGAATTAAATAGCTTCTTTTTATAATTAATATAAAATAAGCATTTTCAAAATAGCTTCGATTTATTATGATAGATTATATATATGAAAAAAATTCAGTATTAACAATTAAATTGGATTAAAGCCATGTTGATAAAAAATTGATACATAGTTTGAATGGGAATTATTTTTGATATATTAATATTTATTTAATTTATTGGAACTAAATTCTACTTAAAAAGTACTTTAAGTAATAAAAAACTAAATAAATCAACTTTTTATATATTTATATAAGATAAATAATATTTCATAATTTTTTTTCTTGTATAAGTGAGATTCATCAATTTATACAAAGTAATTTTATTGCTTTATTTATTATGTAAAAAGAACATTTTTTAAATGATCTTCTTTACACATAAATCAAAAAATAGATTATATAAGTAAGATTTAAATTAATAATTGATAATTAATAAAAAAAATTAAACCTATTATAATTTTATAATATAGTATCTTTTAAAAAAATTTTTAATTTTAGGAATTTAAGTTTTATGAAAAAAAGAAAAATTAATTTAAATTTTAGAATACACAATAATATATATAGTATCCATAATGACTAAATAATTTAATTTCACTTCTATTTAATCTCATATATATGAATTTTTTAATTTATTATAAAATTCTAAATCAAATTATCTTTAATTTTCAAAGCGTTTTAAATATTCAAATTTATAAAACTTGTTTTTCGATATGGAATATTTTATTTATATAAAATATTCAAAACTAATTTTAATATATATAATCATAATTGAAATTATCTTTATTCTAAATTTAACTCTAATTGTAAGAAAATAGATTACATAATTAAGTGGGTATAATACTTAATCATTGTATTAAATGATAAGTTTGGAGACTAAACTTTAAAATTAAAATATATTATTTATATATACTTATAGTGCGATTTGTTCTTAAGTAAAACTAATGTTTAAGAAAGTTCCTTATAACCTTAAAACTAAAAATAGCTTAAGGATTGATAGGATTGAACTCCCTATAAATTAACTAATATATATTCGTTGGTGGAATTCCAAACCTCCTCGGGACAGGAAAGGTGCCGATAGTGCCCGTAACAGCTATAGATTGTAGTTTTGTGGTAACACAATTCATGTTAAAGCCGGGAAGTCACAGTGTCAAAAAGATAAGTTAGAAATTTTCAAGTAGTGCTTGGGAAACTTCTAAGACGAACAAATGCTAAGTTATTTAAAAAGTGTCTAAATATACTAGTTATGATCTAACCATCAATTTCATAAATAGGATTCTTAAATCACCCGTATGAGACATTATAAGATTCATTACAGTCCTGGGTAGAGAGTAGGCAAATTAGTAATAGTCTAAAGAAGTAAAAAGAAATAATTGGAACAAATAAAAACAATATGAAAACTCCTTATTGAAAGAAAATAAGGTTGGCTTCAACTAATCATAAAGTCAAATGAATTAATATGGGTAGGAAGGTGATTAACTGCGCCGAGGGTTTATAGAATGTATTGTATAAAGGAGATACAGTCTTATGCAACCAACTCGTCAGAAATACGTTGAAGCCTGGAAAACCTTACCTTGGAAGAAATTTCGAAAACAGGTTTTTCGTCTTCAACATAGAATATATAAAGCGCAACAAAAGGATAATTATAAATTAGTAAAAAATTACAAAGACTTTTCTTATAAGTCTCGAGCAGCTAAATTCTTAGCAATTAGACAAGTTACACAACTTAATAGAGGGAAAGTAACAGCTGGAATTGATGGTATATCTAAACTTCAAGAAAGGGAAAGATTTGAACTATTTGAAGATATAAAAAATCTAAAAAAATATAAACATCAACCTTTAAAAAGAGTATATATACCTAAAGCTAATGGGGAAAAACGTCCTTTAGGTATTCCAACAATCAAAGATAGAGTGGTACAATGTCTTCTGAAATATTTATTAGAACCTAAATATGAAGCATATGCATCAAAAGGATCTTGAGGGTTTAGACCTGGAAGAGCCGCACAGGATGCTCAGAAAAATATTTTCATAAATCTAGGTCGACGACAAACTAATTATAAAAAACGTATTCTGGAATTAGATATCGAAAAATGTTTTGATAAGATAAATCATGAAAAACTCATGAGTTTAATACATTTGCCAAAACAAATGCATAAAATCTTGCGATCAGTATTAAAAGTAGGTGTATTAAAGGAAAAAGCTCGTACAGAAGAAGGAACACCCCAAGGAGGTATTATATCTACTTTATTATGCAATCTTGCATTGCATTGAAGATATTCGGAACCAACCAGCGAAATATTTCAGCAATACTTGCAATAGAGTGAGAGTAAACAAATCAGCTATAGTCCAAAGGTGTATTAGATATGCAGATGATCTGATCTTCTTTTTAGAAGATCAGGAAGATGCTGTAGAACTTAGAAAGAAAATAGATGCGTTTTTAGCAGAAAGAGGTCTAAATGTTAAAGAGGCAAAAACTCATTTAGTGCTATCCACAGAGGGTTTTGATTTCCTAGGTTGGCGATTTGAAGTTAAAGCAAACCATGCGTTAACTTGCTGGCCATCGAAGAAAAATAAAAGAAATCTCAAGGATAATATAAAAACCGTAATGCGAGATTGTCGTTTCAAGCTTAACAAGCGATTGAGTAAGGTTAAAGTAATTTATAGAGGTTGGTGGAATTATCACAAATATTGTGACTTATCCAAAATAAACTTATGGTCAATAAATGATTGGGTTTACAAATTCGTTAAGAAAGCAAATAGTAAACTTAATAAAAAGGATAGAGCTATTGCAAAGATAAAAAGATTAAATACAATCAAGGATATCTTCAATGCTCACAGTTATTCTTTATTTGGATATGTTGCTGTAAAAAGTAATAAATCGCCATTTGATAATGACTGGATTTATTGGAGTAAGCGCAAACAAAAACAATATTGGGGCCCCACAGCCAAGATACTAACACAGCAAAAGTTCAAATGTGGTGCCTGTAATTTGAAATTTGTAATCGATGATCAAATTGAACTTCATCATAAAGATGGAAACCATCAAAACAATCTAAATAAGAATCTAATGGTTCTTCACAGAGAATGTCATCAATATCAACCTATTCATGGGTTAAAAAAGCGCAAGGCAAAAGCCTAATAAATCATGGAGCCGTATGAAGTGAAAGTTTTACGTACAGATCTGAAAGAGAGGGAAATCTTATAAGTCCGATAAGTATATTAGATTATGGTTTATTGATTATATTTAGTTCTATTCTATGTAATAATATACTTGTGCTATAGATGAAATGGATCTCTCGATTCAACCAATTCTATTTTTTATAGAAGAAAACATTATAGAAAGAAAAACTAAGTTTAATCAATCTTAAAAACTCAGTTAAAAAAAGAAGATATTATTTTTTATGAACTTATAAAAAAATATCTATCTAAAACGAAGCTATAAATCGTGAAAATGATACATATAGTTTTTCTGGCAATCAAAATAAAATATATATTGACCAAATCAATTTATGGTCTAGTAGTTTCTTTATCTCTATTATTTGCTAATCCGTTTTTAGCTAGCTAACATGATTTTATAGGCGCTTAACTTTTTTTAAAGTATAAGCGCCTTATAAATCTTGTCTATTTTTGAAACGAATAACTTTAGTAAGTTTTTTACAATTTATTTTCAATAACCTTAACATATCAATATTTTCTGAGTTAAAAGAATCATTTTATTTATTAGAAAGTTACAATTTATATTCTAACAATAAAAATGAATAGAAGATTATCGTTCATAAAAAGATTCTTGTAATTAAAGTGTGATTTGTCTTTAGGTAAAAGTGTGGTTTGTTCTTAAGTAAAACTAATGTTTAAGAAGGTTCCTGATAATCTTAAAACTAAAAATAGCTTAAGAATTTATAGGATTGAACTCCCTATAAATTAACTAATATATATTCGTTGGTGGAATTCCAACCCTCCTCGGGACAGGAGAAGAGCCGATAGTGCTCGTAACAGTTATAGATTGTAGTTTTGTGGTAACACAATTCATGTTAAAGCCGGGAAGTCACAGTGCCAAAAAGATAAGTTAGAAATTTTCAAGTAGTGCTTGGCAAACTTCTAAGATGAATAAATGCTAAGTTATTTAAAAAGTGTCTAATGAAGCTAGTTGTGATCTAACCATCAATTTCATAAGTAGGATTCTTAAATCACTCGTATGAGACATTTTTACATTAATTACAGTCTTGGGTAGAGAGTAGGCAAATTAATAATAGTCTAAAGAAGTAAGAAGAAATAATTGGAACAAATGAAAACAATATGAAAACTCCTTATTGAAACAAAATAAGGTAGGCTTTAATTAATTATAAAGCCAAATGAATTAATATAGGTAGGAAGGTGATTAACTTCGCCGAAGGTTTATAGAATATATTGTACAAAGGAGATAAAGTCTTATGCAACCAACTCGTTAGAGATGTGTTGAAGACTGGAAAACCTTACATTGGAAGAAATTTCGAAAACAGGTTTTTCGTTTTTAACCTAGAATATATAAAGCGCAACAAAAAGAGAATTATAAATTAGTAAAAAAATTACAAAGACTTTTCTTTAAGTCTCGAGCAGTTAAATTCTTAGCAATTAGACAAGTTACACAACTTAATAGAGGGAAAGTAACAGCTGAAATTGATAGTATATCTAAACTTCAAGAAAGGGAAAGATTTGAACTATTTGAAGATCTAAAAAATAAAAAAAAATATAAATATCAACTTTCAAAAAGAGTATATATATCTAAAACTAATGGGTAAAAACGTCCTTTAGGTATTCCGATAATCAAAGATAGAGTGGTACAATGTCTTATGAAATATTTATTAGAACCTGTATATGAAGCATATGTATCAAAAGGATCTTGAGGGTTTAGACCTGGAAGAGACGCAAAGGATACTTAGCAAAATATTTGCATAAATCTAGGCCGACCACAAACTAATTATAAAAAACGTATTCTGGAATTAGATATCGAAAAATGTTTTGATAAGATAAATCATGAAAAACTCATGAGTTTAATACACTTGCCAATATAAATGCATAAAATCTTGCGATCAGCATTAAAAGTAGGTGTATTAAAGGAAAGAGCTCGTACAGAAGAAAGAACACCCTAAAGAGGTATTAGATCTCCTTTATTATGCAATATTACATTGCATGGTATTGAAGATATTTGGAACCACCCAGCGAAATATTTCTGCAATACTTACAATAGAGTCAGAGTAAAAAAATCAGCTATAGTTCAACGGGGTATTCGATATGTAGATGATCTGATCTTCTTTGTAGAAGATCAGGAAGATGTTGTAGAACTTAGAAGGAAAATAGATGTTTTTTTAGCAGCAAGAGGTCTAAATGTCAAAGAGGCAAAAACTCATTTAGTGCTATTCACAGAAGGTTTTGATTTCCTAGGTTGGCGATTTGAAGTTAAAGCAAATCATGCGTTAACTTGCTGGCCATCGAAGAAAAACAGAAGAAATCTCAAGGATAATATAAAAACCTTAATGCAAAAGTATCGTTTTAAGCTTAACAAGCGATTGAGTAAGGTTAAAGTAATTTATAGAGGTTGGTGGAATTATCACCAATATTGTGACTTATCCAAAATAAACTCATGGTCAATAAATTATTAGGTTTACAAATTTGTTAATAAAGCAAATAGTAAACTTAATAAAAAGGATAGAGCTATTGTAAAGATAAAAAGATTAAATACAATCAAGGATATCTTAAATGCTCACAGTTATTCTTTATTTGGATATGTTGCTGTCAAAAGTAATAAATCGTCATTTGATAATGACTAGATCTATTGGAGTAAGTGCAAACACAAACAATATTGGGGCCTCACAGCCAAGATACTAACACAGCAAAAGTTCAAATACGGCGCCTGTAATTTGAAATTTGTAATCGATGATTATATTGAACTTCATCATAAAGATGGACACCATCAAAACAATTCAAGTAAGAATCTAATGGTTCTTCATAGAGAGTGTCATCAATATTAACCTATTCATGGGTTAAAAAAAGCGCAAGGCAAAAGCCTAATAAATCAAGGAGCCGTATGAAGTGAAAGTTTCACGTACAGATCTGAAAGAGAGGGAAATCCTATAAGTCCGATAAGTATATTAGATTATGGTTTATTGATTATATTTAGTTCTATTCTATGTAATAATATACTTGTCATATAGATGAAATGGATCTCTCGATTCAACCAGATATTCTGACAAGATTATATAGTATACAATTATAGGTTCATTTTTATATCCGATATTGTTGTAAATTACCTTATTCAATTATTGAATATTTATATAAGTTCAATCGTGTTACTATTTTAAATTTTAAGATTTTCTTTTAAATTAGAATAATCTTGTTCTAAACATTATCTATAAATGAAAAGACTAGGTTCAAATTCTAATTAAATAATGAACAATTAAGTTGTTATAACTACTACCAATTAAATTATTATTAAACTGTCTAAATAAGAATTCAAAAAGTATTATAGAGATATTTATTTACTTAAATGACCTCAATTATAAAAAAAATTCTGATAGAAGAGATAAAAATAAAAAACTATAATAGGCAAAATGATATAGTTTACAATGACATTTTATAAATATCAAAAACAAAAAAAATTTGACATATAGATTCATATTTTAGTTAAAATCTATTTATCTAAAGTCTTTATCTGGATAGATTATTATAGGAAGGCAAGTTAATTTACTCAAAAGTCAAAGAATATTTCTTTGCCTGGTTTATAATTATATTTCACTTGGTACAAGAGAAAGGATCTTATATTATAAGATGAAGTTATTTTATATTATAATAAACATTAACGAAAATAAAGTGGAATAAACCTAGGAGCTATATGAAATGAAAGTTTCAATTATAGATTTAAATTAGCGAGTATTATAAATGTTACAAGTAATTTAGACTTCGAAAAAGATTGTTACATAAAGAATCACTGTTTTTATTCTTATTGTAAAATTAATACTCTATTTTATCTACTTAGATTAGAAAAAAATCATATATCATAAAATATTTCGTACAGATAATTGTATATCTATTTTTAGTAATAATTTTAAATCATTATATTCACAAATTAATCAATAATTTACTTATTCTATAACAATGACTTTATATATGATATATATATAATGTTCTTATTTTACATAAAAGAAATTATTTATAAATATTCTATTGATTGAACTTATCATTATGTAAAAGTATTATATGAAACTATTAGAAAGAAAGTTTTGACTGTATTTTTACTTTTGATATAAAAAATTTATAAATTTAGATTGAGCTAGATTATTCTTAAAGAAAAACTTCTAGTTGAGAAAAAGTTAGCTATATTCTTTATAAAATAAAGCTAAATTTGTTATTTATTGTTAACAAAGCATAGTGCGATTTGTTCTTAAGTAAAACTAATGTTTAAGAAAGTTCCTTATAACCTTAAAACTAAAAATAGCTTAAGGATTTATAGAATTGAACTCCCTATAAATTAACTAATATATATTCGTTGGTGGAATTCCAACCCTCCTCGGGACGGGAGAAGTGCCGATAGTGCCCGTAACAGCTATAGATTGTAGTTTTGTGGTAATACAATTCATATTAAAGCCGGGAAGTTACAGTGCCAAAAAGATAAGTTAGAAATTTTCAAGTAGTGCTTGGCGAACTTCTAAGACGAACAAATGCTAAGTTATTTAAAAAGTGTCTAATGTTACTAGTTGTGATCTAACCATCAATTTCATAAATAGGATTCTTAAATCACCCGTATGAGACATTTTGCTATTGATTACAGTCCTGGGTAGAGACTAGGCAAACTACTAATAGTCTAAAGAAGTAAGAAGAAATAATTGGAACAAATGAAAACAATATGAAAACTCCTTATTGACAGAAAATAAGGTAGGCTTCAACTAATCATAAAGCCAAATGAATTAATATGGGTAGGAAGGTGATTAACTTCGCCGAAGGTTTATATAATATATTGTACAGAGGAGATACAGTCTTATGCAACCAACTCGTCAGAAATGCGTTGAAGCCTGGAAAACCTTACCTTGGAAGAAATTTAAAAAACAGGTTTTTCGTCTTCCACATAGAATATATAAAGCGCAACAAAAGGAGAATTATAAATTAGTAAAAAAATTACAAAGACTTTTCTTTAAGTCTCGAGCAGCTAAATTCTTAGCAATTAGACAAGTTACACAACTTAATAGAGGGAAAGCAACAGCTGGAATTGATGGTATATCTAAACTTCAAGAAAGGTAAAGATTTGAACTATTTGAAGATCTAAAAAATCTAAAAAAATATAAACATCAACCTTTAAAAACAGTATATATACCTAAAACTAACGGGAAAAAATGTCCTTTAGGTATTCTAACAATCAAAGATAGAGTGGTACAATGTCTTCTGAAATATTTATTAGAACCTGCATATGAATCATATGCATCAAAAGGATCTTGGGGGGGGAGACTTGGAAGAGCCGGACAGGATGCTCAGCAAAATATTTTCATAAATCGAGGCCGACGAAAAACTAATTATAAAAACCGTATGCTGGAATTAGATATCGAAAAATGTTTTGATAAGATAAATCATGAAAAACTCATGAGTTTAATACACTTGCCAAAACAAATGCATAAAATCTTGCGATCAGTATTAAAAGTAGGTGTATGAAAGGAAAGAGCTCGTACAGAAGAAGGAACACCCCAAGGAGTTATTATATCTCCTTTATTATGCAATATTGCATTGAAGATATTTGGAACCAACCAGCGAAATATTTCAGCAATACTTACAATAGAGTCAGAGTAAACAAATCAGCTATAGTCCAACGGGCTATTCGATATGCAGATGATCTGATCTTCTTTTTAGAAGATCAGGAAGATGCTGTAGAACTTACAAGGAAAATAGATGCTTTTTTAGCAGCAAGAGGTCTAAATGTTAAAAAAGCAAAAATTCATTTAGTGCTATCCAAAGAAGGTTTTGATTTCCTAGGTTGGCGATTTGAAGTTAAAGCAAACCATGCGTTAACTTGCTGGCCATCGAAGAAGAATAGAAGAAATCTCAAGGATAATATAAAAACCGTAATGCGAGATTGTCGTTTCAAACTTAACAAGCGATTGAGTAAGGTTAAAGTAATTTATAGAGGTTGGTGGAATTATCACCAATATTGTGACTTATCCAAAATAAACTTATGGTCAATAAATGATTGGGTTTACAAATTCGTTAAGAAAGCAAATAGTAAACTTAATAAAAAGGATAGAGTTATTGCAAAGATAAAAAGATTAAATACAATCAAGGATATCTTCAATGCTCACATTTATTCTTTATTTGGATATGTTACTGTAAAAAGTAATAAATCGCTATTTGATAATGACTGGATCTATTGGAGTAAACGCAAACAAAAACAATATTGGGGCTCCACAGTCAAGATACTAACACAGCAAAAGTTCAAATGTGGTGCCTGTAATTTGAAATTTGTACTCGATGATCATATTGAACTTCATCATAAAGATGGAAACCATCAAAACAATCTAAATAAGAATCTAATGGTTTTTCACAGAGAGTGTCATCAATATCAACCTATTCATGGGTTAAAAAAGCGCAAGGCAAAAGCCTAATAAATCAGGTAGCCGTATGAAGTGAAAGTTTCACGTACAGATCTGAAAGAGAGGGAAATCCTATAAGTCCGATAAGTATATTAGATTATGGTTTATTGATTATATTTAGTTCTATTCTATGTAATAATATACTTGTGCTATAGATGAAATGGATATCTCGATTCAACCAAATATAATGAACTTTTTTCCAATGTCCTTAGATTTACAGTCATCCCATCTTACAGCAGAAGGCGGCCTTTTTGATTTTAATGCTACTTTACCTTTAATGGCAATTCAGTTATTAGTGCTGTAAGACTAAGATATCATGAGAAATTTTATTTTATGTGTAATCTCAAGAATATATGCTTATTCCAGTTTATTATACAATTAATATAATTAATAATTGAAACAAGTAAATATTTATTTCATTAGACCAGCCATTAAACTCTAGAAGTTTTAAGAATATTAAAATATACTTCATAGATTTACCATTATATTTACTATATATATCGTGCGATTTGTTCTTAAGTAAAACTCATGTTTAAGAAAGTTCCTTATAACCTTAAAACTAAAAATAGCTTAAGGATTTATAGGATTGAACTCCCTATAAATTAACTAATATATATTCGTTGGTGGAATTCCAACCCTCCTCGGGACGGGAGAAGCGCCAATAGTGCCCGTAACAGCTATAGATTGTAGTTTTGTGGTAACACAATTCATGTTAAAGCCGGGAAGTCACAGTGCCAAAAAGATAAGTTAGAAATTTTCAAGTAGTGCTTGGCAAACTTCTAAGACGAACAAATGCTAAGTTATTTAAAAAGTGTCTAAATATACTAGTTCTGATCTAACCATTAATTTCATAAATAGGATTCTTAAATCACCCGTATGAGACATGATATAATTAATTACAGTCCTGGGTAGAGACTAGGCAAATTAGTAATAGTCTAAAGAAGTAAGAAGAAATAACTGGAACAAATAAAAACAATATAAAAACTCCTTATTGAAAGAAAATAAGGTAGGCTTAAACTAATCATAAAGTCAAATGAATTAATATGGGTAGGAAGGTGATTAACTTCGCCGAGGGTTTATAGAATATATTATATAAAGGAGATACAGTCTTATGCAACCAACTCGTCAGAAATACGTTGAAGCCTGGAAAACCTTACCTTGGAAGAAATTTCGAAAATAGGTTTTTCGTCTTCAACATAGAATATATAAAGCGCAACAAAAGGAGAATTATAAATTAGTAAAAAAATCACAAAGACGGTTCTTTAAGTCTCGAGCAGCTAAATTTTTAGCCATTAGACAAGTTACACAACGTAATAAAGGGAAAGTAACAGCTGGAATTGGTGGTATATCTAAACTTCAAGAAAGGGAAAGATTTGAACTATTTGAAGACCTAAACAATCTAAAAAAATATAAACATCAACCTTTAAAAAGAGTATATATACCTAAAACTCATCGGAAAAAACGTCCTTTAGGTATTCCAACAATCAAAGATAGAGTGGTACAATGTCTTCTGAAATATTTATTAGAACCTGCATATGAAGCATATGCATCAAAAGGATCTTGGGGGTTTAGACCTGGAAGAGCCGCACAGGATGCTCAGCAAAATATTTTCATAAATCTAGGCCGACGACAAAATAATTATAAAAAACGTATTCTGGAATTAGATATCGAAAAATGTTTTGATAAGATAAATCATGAAAAACTCATGAGTTTAATACACTTGCCAAAACAAATGCATAAAATCTTGCGATCAGTATTAAAAGTAGGTGTATTAAAGGAAAAAGCTCGTACAGAAGAAGGAACACCCCAAGGAGGTATTATATCTCCTTTATTATGCAATATTGCATTGCATTGAAGATATTTGGAACCACCCAGCGAAATATTTCAGCAATACTTACAATAGAGTCAGAGTAAAAAAATCAGCTATAGTCCAACGGGGTATTTGATATGCAGATGATCTAATCTTCTTTTTAGAAGATCAGGAAGATGCTGTAGAACCTATAAAGAAAAGAGATGCTTTTTTAGCAGAAAGAGGTCTAAATGTCAAAGAGGCCAAAACTCATTTAGTGCTATCCACAGAAGGTTTTGATTTCCTAGGTTGGCGATTTGAAGTTAAAGCAAACCATGCGTTAACTTGATGGCTATCGAAGAAAAATAGAAGAAATCTCAAGGATAATATAAAAACCGTAATGCGAGATTGTCGTTTCCAGCTTAACAAGCGATTGAGTAAGGTTAAAGTAATTTATAGAGGTTGGTGGAATTATCACCAATATTGTGACTTATCCAAAATAAACTTATGGTCAATAAATGATTGGGTTTACAAATTCGTTAAGAAAGCAAATAGTAAACTTAATAAAAAGGATAGAGTTATTGCAAAGATAAAAAGATTAAATACAATCAAGGATATCTTCAATGCTCACATTTATTCTTTATTTGGATATGTTACTGTAAAAAGTAATAAATCGCTATTTGATAATGACTGGATCTATTGGAGTAAACGCAAACAAAAACAATATTGGGGCTCCACAGTCAAGATACTAACACAGCAAAAGTTCAAATGTGGTGCCTGTAATTTGAAATTTGTACTCGATGATCATATTGAACTTCATCATAAAGATGGAAACCATCAAAACAATCTAAATAAGAATCTAATGGTTTTTCACAGAGAGTGTCATCAATATCAACCTATTCATGGGTTAAAAAAGCGCAAGGCAAAAGCCTAATAAATCAGGTAGCCGTATGAAGTGAAAGTTTCACGTACAGATCTGAAAGAGAGGGAAATCCTATAAGTCCGATAAGTATATTAGATTATGGTTCATTGATTATATTTAGTTCTATTTTATGTAATAATATACTTGTGCTATAGATGAAATTGATTTCTCGATTCAACCATAATAGTACAACTTGACATTATAATAGTTAATAAATTTATTAGCTCTTCATGAATAAATATATATCGATGGCTATAGTGCGATTTGTTTCTAAGTTGAAAGCTATTAAAATTCAGATAAAAAAGTAAAAATTTTATGATTTTGATAAACTTAAATTAAACTAAAAGATAGAAATAACTCTCAAGTTACTAAATATATTGCTAAATACAAGAGTCTTAATTCTAGTCCTCATTGATAAAAGAAGCGTGATGAAGATAAGTCTTCTTAAGGTTCTTTAAATCGATCTTAGAGCCTGAAATTAGATAAGATAAAAAGCGAAATGGATCAGTAAGTCTTGTTAAGTTGTTATGATTATATTTAATAAAAAGATCGAACTATTAAGTATTAAATTTAAATTTTACTACTTATATTTGAATACTCTATATTAGTCTTTTATATTTTAGCTTAAAAGATAATTCTAGAGCGAAGAGTTGTTAAAATGATTTAACTTAAAAAATAAGAAAGCAATTATACAGTATAAACAAATAAAAATAATATATTTAGTCATTTTCTTTAAAAAATAGTTGGGAAGTCATTGAACTCTTCACAACACAAATAATACAGGAAGAATTGATTAAAATAGATGGGAAAGCGAAAAATTTCGCCGAAACGTCTCGAAGTGAAGACTGGGTTTATGCAATAAGTGCGATTTGTTCTTAAGTACAATTAATGTTTAAGAAGATTCACGATAACCTTAAAACTAAAAATAACTTAAGGATTTATAGGATTGAACTTCCTATAAATTAACTAATATATATTCGTTGGCGGAATTCCAACCCTCCTCGGGACGGGAGAAGTGCCAATAGTGTCCCTAACAGCTATAGATTGTAGTTTTGTGGTAACACAATTCATGTTAAAGCTGGGAAGTCACAGTGCCAAAAAGAAAAGTTAGAAATTTTCAAGTAGTGCTTGGCAAACTTCTAAGACGAATAAATGCTAAGTTATTTAAAAAGTGTCTAAATAAACTAGTTGTGATCTAACCATTAATTTCACAGATAGGATTCTAAAATCACCCGTATTAGACATTTATTGATTAATTACAGTCCTGGGTAGAGAGTAGGCAAATTAGTAATAGTCTATAGGCAAATTAGTAATAGTCTAAAGAAGCAAGAAAAAATAATTGAAACAAATAAAAACAATATAAAAACTCCTTATTGAAAGAAAATAAGGTAGGCTTCAATTAATCATAAAGCTAAATGAATTAATATGGGTAGGAAGGTGATTAAGTTTGCCGAAGGTTTATAGAATATATTCTACAAAGGAGATAGAGTCTTATGCAACCAGCTCGTCAGAAATGTGTTGAAGACTGGAAAACCTTACCTTGGAAGAAATTTCGAAAACAGGTTTTGCGTTTCCAACACAGAATATATAAAGCGCAACAAAAGGAGAATTATAAATTAGTAAAAAAGTAACAAAGATTTTTCTTTAAGTCTCGAGCAGCTAAATTCTGAGCCATTAGACAAGTTACACATCTTAAGAGAGGGAAAGTAACAGCTGGAATTGATGGTATATCTAAACTTCAAGAAAGGGAAAGATTTGAACTATTTGAAGATCTAAAATATCTAAAAAAATATAAACATCAACTTTTAAAAAGAGTATATATACCTAAAACTAATGGAAAAAACGTCCTTTAGGTATTCCGAGAATTAAAGATAGAGTGGTACAATGTCTTATAAAATATTTATTAGAATCTGTATTTGAAGCATATGCATCAAAAGGATCTCGGGGGGTAGACCTGGAAGAGCCGCACAGGATGTTCAGCAAAATATTTTCATAAATCTAGGCCGACCATAAACTAATTATAAAAAACGTATTCTCGAATTAGATATCGAAAAATGTTTTGATGAGATAAATCATGAAAAACTCATGAGTTTAATACACTTGCCAATACAAATGCATAAAATCTTGCGATCAGCATTAAAAGTAGTTGTATTAAAGGAAAGAGCTCGTACAGAAGAAGAAAAGATCCCAAGGAGGTATTATATCTCTTTTATTATGCAACATTGCATTGCATGACATTGAAGATATTTGGAACCAACCAGCGAAATATTTCAGCAATACTTACAATAGAGTCAGAGTAAAAAAATCAGCTATAGTCCAACGGGGTATTCGATATGGAGATGATCTGATCTTCTTTTTAGAAGATCAGGAAGATGCTGTAGAACTTAGAAGGAAAATAGATGCTTTTTTAGCAGAAAGAGGTCTAAATGTCAAAGAAGCAAAAACTCATTTAGTCCTATCCACAGAAGGTTTTGATTTCTTAGGTTAGCGATTTAAAGTTAAAGTTAACCATGCGTTAACTTCCTGGCCATCGAAGGAGAACATAAAAAATCTCAAGGATAATATAAAAACCGTAATGCGAGATTATCGTTTTAAGCTTAACAAGCGATTGAGTAAGGTTAAAGTAATTTATAAGTAATTTATAGAGGTTGGTAGAATTATCACCAATACTATGACTTATCCAAAATAAACTTATGGTCAAGGAATGATTGGATTTACAAATTCGTTAAGAAAGCAAATCGTAAACTTAATAAAAAGTATAGAGCTATTGCAAAGATAAAAAGATTAAATACAATCAAGGATATCTTCAATGCTCACAGTTATTCTTTATTTGGATATGTTGCTGTAAAAAGTAATAAATCGCCATTTGATAATGACTGGATTTACTTTACTGGAGTAAGCTCAAACAAAAACAATATTGGGTCTCCACAGATAAGGTACTAACACAGCAAAAATTCAAATGCGGCGCCTGTAATTTGAAATTTGTAATCGATGATCATATTGAACTTCATCATAAAGATGGAAACCATCAAAACAATCTAAATAAGAATCTAATGGTTCTTCAAAGAGAGTGTCATCAATATAAACCTATTCATGGGTTAAAAAAGCGCAAGGCAAAAGCCTAATAAATCAGGGAGCTGTATGAAGTGAAAGTTTCACGTACAGATCTGAAAGAGAGAGAAATCCCATAAGTCCGATAAGTATATTAGATTATGGTCTATTGATTATATTTAGTTCTATTCTATGTAATAATATACTTGTAATATAGATGAAATAGATATCTCTATTCAACCAAGAGATCATAACAAATTGAACAGGCAAGATAAAAAATGTATATTGGAGATATGAATTATTTTTTTGAAAAAATAAAAAAGCGAACTATTCTATCTTTAGTAAATTATATATAATGATCAAAAACAAGAAAATCTCAAATTATTTCCAAACTATAAAAACTTGTACTGAAATTTAAATACACGAATTTTTAGAAGCAAGATCCGTGACTCCGGAAGCAAATTAGTTTACTAAAACCAATCAAATAAAATAAAAGGTTTTCAACTAGGCTCAAATAGTCTATAAATTTTATAACATTTTGAATACTCAAAAATTAAAATAATTTATATGCTGAACACCAATAGCGCAAAATTATCTTTTGATAATAATAGGAGATACAAAAGTAATGCTAACAAATGTTATCACTATATTGTACTTACAAATAGTACTTACAAATAAAAAATGATCTAGACTGTATAATTATAATAAGGATAGCTATTGTGAAAACAATATGATAAAAAATCCAGAAATTTTACAGAAATTATGTTAGCTCAGTGTACCAATTTTAAATACTGCTCAAGTAGTGGTCATAAAAACCCTGGAAGCCGTACTAGGTTAAAGCCTCAATTACGCGCTCTGACAGAGAGAGAATGTTCTTAAGTATATAGTGCGATTTGTTCTTAAGTAAAACTAATGTTTAAGAAGGTCTCTGATAACCTTAAAACTAAAAATAGCTTAAGGATTTATAGGATTGCACTCCCTATAAATTAACTCATATATATTCGTTGGTGAAATTCCAACCCTCCTCGGGACGGGAGAAGTGCCGATAGTGCCCGTAACAGCTATAGATTGTAGTTTTGTGGTAACACAATTCATGTTAAAGTCGGGGAGTCACAGTGCCAAAAAGATAAGTTAGAAATTTTCAAGTAGTGCTTGGCAAACTTCTAAGACGAACAAATGCTAAGTTATTTAAAAAGTGTCTAATTAAGCTAGTTGTGATCTAACCATCAATTTCATAAATAGGATTCTTAAATCACCCGTATGAGACATTATATAATTAATTACAGTTCTGGGTAAAGAATAGGCAAATTAGTAATAGTCTAAAGAAGTAAGAAGAAATAATTGGAACAAATAAAAACAATATGAAAACTCCTTATTGAAAGAAAATAAGGTAGGCTTCAATTAATCATAAAACCAAATGAATTAATATGGGGAGGAAGGTGATTAACTTCGCCGAAGGTTTATAGAATATATTGTACAAAGGAGACTACAGTCTTATGTAACCAAGTCGTCAGAAATGTGTTGAAGACAGGAAAACCTTATCTTGGAAGAAATTTCGAAAACAGGTTTTTCGTCTTCAACATAGAATATATAAAGAGCAACAAAAGAAGAATTATAAATTAGTAAAAAAATAACCAAGACTTTTCTTTAAGTCTCGAGCAGCTAAATTCTTAGCAATTAGACAAGTTACACAACTTAATAGAGAAAAAGTAACAGCTGGAATTGATGGTATATCTAAATTTCAAGAAAGGGAAAGATTTGAACTATTTGAAGATTTAAAAAATCTAAAAAAATATAAACATCAACTTTTAAAAAGAGTATATATACTTAAAACTAATGGGGAAAAATGTCCTTTAGGTATTCCGACAATCGACAATCAAAGATAGAAAAGATAGAGTGGTACAATGTCTTATGAAATATTTATTAGAACCTGTATATGAAGCAGATGCATTAAAAGGATCTTGGGGGTTTAGACCTGGAAGAGCCGCACAGGATGCTCAGCAAAATATTTTCATAAATCTAGGCCCACCACAAACTAATGATAAAAAACGTATTCTGGAATTAGATATTGAAAAATGTTTTGATAAGATAAATAATGAAAAACTCATGAGTTTAATACACTTGCCAAAACAAAAGCATAAAATCTTACGATCAGCATTTAAAGTAGGTGTATTAAATAGGTGTAGTAAAGGAAAGAGCTCGTACAGAAGAAGGAACACCCCAAGGAGGTATTATATCTCCTGTATTATGCAATATTGCATTGCATGGCATTGAAGATATTTGGACTCAAGCAGCGAAATATTTCTGCACTACTTAGAATAAAGTTAGAGTAAAAAAATCAGTTATAGGCTAACGGGGTATTCAATATGCAGATGATCTGATTTTCTTTTTAGAAGATCAGGAAGATGCTGTAGAACTTAGAAGGAAAATAGATGCTTTTTTAGCAGCAAGAGGTCTAAATGTCAAAGAGGCAAAAACTCATTTAGTGCTATCCACAGAGGGTTTTGATTTCCTAGGTTGGCGATTTGAAGTTAAAGCAAGCCATGCGTTAACTTGTTGTCCATCGAAGAAGGATAGAAGAAATCTCAAGGATAATATAAAAACCTTAATGCGAGATTGTCGTTTCAAGCTTAACAAGAGATTGAGTAAGGTTAAAGTAATTTATAGAGCTTGGTGGAATTATCACCAATATTGTGACTTATCCAAAATAAACTTATGGTCAATAAATGATTGGGTTTACAAATTCGTTAAGAAAGCAAAAAGTAAACTTAATAAAAAGGATAGAGCTATTGCAAAGGTAAAAAGATTAAATAGAATCAAGGATATCTTCAATGCTCACAGTTATTCTTTATTTGTATATGTTGCTGTAAAAAGTAATAAATTACCATTTGATAATGACTGGATCTATTAGAGTAAGCACAAACAAAAACAATATTGGGGCCCCACAGCCAAGATACTAACACAGCAAAAGTTCAAATGCGGTGCCTGTAATTTGAAATTTGTAATCGATGATCACATTGAACTTCATAATAAAGATGGAAACCATAAAAACAATCTAAATAAGAATCTAATGGTTCTTCGCAGAGAGTGTCATCAATATCAATCTATTCATGGGTTAAAAAAGCGCAAGGCAAAAGCCTAATAAATCAGGGAGCGGTATGAAGTGAAAGTTTCACGTACAGATCTGAAAGAGAGGGAAATGCTATAAGTCCAAAAAGTATATTATATTATGGTTTATTGATTATATTTAGTTCTATTCTATGTAATAATATACTTGTAATATAGCTGAAATGGATCTCTCGACTCAACCAAAAACAAAAAAGTTAAACTTTCGCTAAATAACAAAGTTAATTTGCACCTTTTGCTAATATATAATCATTCTCGATTTTCTATCAAAAGAATAAAATTACATAAAAAATTTATATCTTAAAAATGGTTATTTTAAATGTTCTATTTTATAAGCCTATTGCTAAAATTTTAAATGAAAGAGATGAATATGTTCGCTCTAGTTTAAACTTAGCTTCAGAAAAACTTACTAAATCTGATGAATTAACTCAATTATATGAAAATAATTTAAAAGGGGCTCGTAAAGAAGCTCAATCATTAATAAGTATTTCTAAAAAAGAAGCTCAAAATCAGGTTGCTCAAGAGATTCAAGAAGCTCAAATGAAAATATCAGAAATGGTAATGCAAACTTCACAGCAATTAAATATTCAGCAAGAAAAAGCATTACAACAGTTAGAAACACAAGTTGAAGTAAGGTATTATTAAAAAAGTAACTATAAAAAATAAATTTTAAATATCATTAATAAAAAAAGTAACTAATCAATCATAAAAAATATCTTTAGTAATTTATTGCTAATTCTATTCGCTTCTTATCGTAGATATAAATTATATATATATAAATTATAAAATTGCTTGTTAGCTCATAGCTAAACACTTATTAAGAACTTATTCAGTATTAATTTTAGATCTTATAAAATAGATTTATATAATATAATATTTTCTTTTTATGTTTAGCAAATTATACTATATAGACTTCAGCAATTTACTAAATTATAATATAAAAAGCTTAAATTAATATTACTTAAAGTTTAAGTTTAATCAAAACAAATTCTAATAGATATAAGAATTTATGTTAATTTCTTTGAGCGAACAGATAAAAATTAAATTATTAGGTAAACACTCAAAGTTATAAAAACTTATTTTAGAAATTAAGGAATAAAAAATAGAGATGAATAGTATTCAATTAATTCAAACAGTTTTCAATCTTTCTGAAAACAGTGCAGATAAAGGAATCGTATGATTTTATAATTTATAATATTATATGTATATATTATTTCTTTTACTTTGCTTATCAATAATTTATTTCATATCAAAAACAAAAACAAAAATATAAATAAAATAATTTATCGTAAAAATTATTTCCTAAAAAGTTTTTATTTCCACAAATTCAAAACAATTATATAAAATATCTAATCAAACAAATGTTCGCTTAGTTTTTAAAAGAATACTATTGATACCAACTGTTTGTATTGTAAAGTCTGATGGAAAAGAAAGTTTTAAAAGAATATGATTCTATGTAATAGGTTTCACTATTTTGAGTTATTAGTTGCATTTGCATCAAAAATTTAAAAACTTTGACATTGTATCACTTCTTTATATTCTAGTTAGAAATATCTTTATATTCTAGTTAGAAATAAGAATGTTGATTTGAATATAAGTTTTCATATATCATTAGTAAAGGCTAAAAATACATATTTGTATCTTTTTAGTCTTATGGAAAGGTGCGATTTGTTCTTAAGTTAAACTAATGTTTAAGAAGGTTCCTGATAACCTTAGAACTAAAAATAGCTTAAGGATTTATAGGATTGAACTCCCTATAAGTTAACTAATATATATTAGTTGGTGGAATTCCAACCCTCATCGGGATGGGAGAAGTGCCGATAGTGCCCATAACAGCTATAGATTGTAGTTTTGTGGTAACACAATTCATGTTAAAGCCGGGAAGTCACAGTGCCAAAAAGATAAGTTAGAAATTTTCAAGTAGTGCTTGGCAAACTTCTAAGACGAACAAATGCAAAGTTATTTAAAAAGTGTCTAATGAGACTAGTTGTGATCTAACCATCAATTTCATAAATAGGATTCTAAAATCACCCGTATGAGACATTCTTTCCATTAATTATAGTCCTGGGTAAAGAATAGGCAAATTAGTAATGGTCTAAAGAAGTAAGAAGAAATAATTGGAACAAATAAAAACAATATGAACACTCCTTATTGAAAGAAAATAAGGTAGGCTTCAATTAATCATAAAGCCAAATAAATTAATATGGGTAGGAAGGTGATTAACTTCGCCGAAGGTTTATAGAATATATTTTAGAAAGGAGATAAAGTCTTATGCAAGCCACTCGTCAGAAATGTGTTGAAGAATGGAAAACCTTACCTTGGAAGCAATTTCGAAAACAAATTTTTCGTCTTCAACATAGAATATATAAAGCGCAACAAAAAGAGAATTATAAATTAGTAAAAAAATTACAAAGACTTTTCTTTAAGTCTCGAGCAGCTAAATTCTTAGCAATTAGATAAGTTACACAACTTAATAGAGGGAAAGTAACAGCTGGAATTGATGGTATATCTAAACTTCAAGAAAGAAAAAGATTGGAACTATTTGAAGATCTAAAAAAATATAAACATTAACTTTTAAAAAGAGTATATATACTTAAAACTAATAGAAAAAAAACGTCTTTTAGGTATTCCGAGAATCACAGATAGAGTGATACAATGTCTTATGAAATATTTATTAGAACCTGTATATGACGCAGATGCATCAAAAGGATCTTGGGGGTTTAGACCTGGAAGAGCCGCACAGGATGCTCAGCAAAATATTTTCATAAATCTATGCCGACCACAAACTAATTATAAAAAACGTATTCTGGAATTAGATATCGAAAAATGTTTTGATAAGATAAATCATGAAAAACTCATGAGTTGGATACACTTACCCATACAAATGTATAAAATCTTGCGATCAGCATTAAAAGTAGGTGTATTAAAGGAAAGAACTCGTATAGAAGTAGAAGAAGGAACACCCAAGGAGATATTTGGACCCAACCAGCGAAATATTTCTGCAATACTTACAAGAGAGTCATAGTAAAAAAATCAGCTATAGTCCAATGGGATATTCGATATGCAGAAGATCTGATCTTTTTTTTAGAAGATCAGGAAGATGCTGTATAACTTAGAAGGAAAATAGATGCTTTTTTAGCAGAAAAAGGTCTAAATGTCAAAGAGGCAAAAACTCATTTAGTTCTATCCACAGAAGGTTTTGATTTCCTAGGTTGTCGATTTGAAGTTAAAGCAAACCATGCGTTAACTTGCTGGCCATCGAAGAAGAACAGAAGAAATCTCAAGGATAAGATAAAAACCGTAATGCGAGATTGTCGTTTCAAGCTTAACAAGCGATTGAGTAAGGTTAAAGTAATTTATAGAGGTTGGTGGAATTATCACCAATATTGTGACTTATCCAAAATAAACTTATGGTTCATAAATGATTGGGTTTACAAATTTGTTAAGAAAGCAAATAGTCAACTTAATAAAAAGGATAGAGCTATTGCAAAGATAAAAAGATTAAATACAATCAAGGATATCTTCAATGCTCACAGTTATTCTTTATTTGGATATGTTGCTGTAAAAAGTAATAAATCGCCATTTGAGAATGACTGGATCTATTGGAGCCAGCGCAAACAAAAAGAATATTCGGGCCTCACAGCCAAGATACTAACACAGCAAAAGTTTAAATGTGGTGCCTGTAATTTGAAATTTGTAATCGATGATCACATTGAACTTCATCATAAAGATGGAAACCCTCAAAACAATATAAATAAGAATCTAATGGTTCTTCACAGAGAGTGTCATCAATATCAACCTATTCATGGGTTAAAAAAGCGCAAGGCAAAAGCCTAATAAATCAGGGAGCCGTATGAAGTGAAAGTTTCACGTCCAGATCTAAAAGAGAGGGAAATTCTATAAGTCCGAGAAGTATATTAGATTATGGTTTATGGATTATATTTAGTTCTATTCTATGTAATAATATACTTGTAATATAGATGAAATAGATCTCTCGACTCAACCATCTAAGACTTCATTAGTGTTCTTTAATCTATTTATTCAGTCTAAATTTTGAGTAAGATTTGCCTTGCATATTGATGATAAAATTGAAGAAACATTGGATTTTACCATAAAAAATAAAAAAAGAAGAAAGTAAATAAGTAAAATTACAATGATACTTTGTTTGCTCCAATATGAATAAAATAATAAATTGAAGATATTAAAAGTAATATATCTTCCGGATGAGTTTATACGTTACTTTTTGTTTTATATGCTAAATTACAAACTTCGTTTTATTTTGCATTATCTATGCATGAATAGATAATACAAAATAGAATAGAGAGATTACACATTAATTATAATAAGACTATCATGTCTTAAAGCTGAAGATTCATAATAGAGTTTATTCATCTTTTTAAGAGATTAATTTTCTAAGTTAATTATCTGAATTTAGCAGAAACGAACCTTGTAAACTTAACTATTTTGATCTCTTTAATTGTTTATTTTGGGAAACAGTTTTTGAGTAATGTGCGATTTGTTCTTAAGTAAAACTAATGTTTAAGAAGGTTCCTGATAACCTTAAAACTAAAAATAGCTTAAGGATTTATAGGATTGAACTCCCTATAAATTAACTAATATATATTCGTTGGTGGAATTCCAACCCTCCTCGGGACGGGAGCAGTGCCGATAGTGCTCGTAACAGCTATAGATTGTAGTTTTGTGGTGACACAATTCATGTGAAAGCCGGGAAGTCACAGTGCCAAAAAGATAAGTTAGAAATTTTCAAGTAGTGCTTGGCAACCTTCTAAGACGAACAAATGCTAAGTTATTTAAAAAGTGTCTAAAAAAACTAGTTGTGATCTAACCATTAATTTCATAAATAGGATTCTTAAATCACTTGTATGAGATATATTACTATTAATTACAGTCCTGGGTAGAGAGTAGGCAAATTAGTAATAGTCTAAAGAAGTAAGAAGAAATAATTGGAACAAATAAAAACAATATTAAAACTCCTTATTGAAAGAAAATAAGTTAGGCTTCAATTAATCATAAAATCAAATGAATTAATATTGGTAGGAAGGTGATTAACTTCGCCGAAGGTTTATAGAATATATTGTACAGAGGAGATAAAGTCTTATGCAACTAACTCGTCAGAAATGTGTTGAAGACTGGAAAACCTTACCTTGGAAGAAATTTCGAAAACAGGTTTTTCGTCTTCAACATAGAATATATAAAGCGCAAAAAAAAAGAATTATAAATGAGAAAAAAAATTACAAAGACTTTTCTTTAAGTCTCAAGCAGCTAAATTCTTAGCAATTAGACAAGTTACACAACTTAATAGAGTGAAAGTAACAGCTGGAATTGATGGTATATCTAAACTTCAAGAAAGGGAAAGATTTGAACTATTAGAAGATATAAAAAATCTAAAAAAATATAAACATCAACTTTTAAAAAGAGTATATATACCTAAAACGAATGGAAAAAAACGTCTTTTAGGTATTCCGACAATCAAAGATAGAGTGGTACAATGTCTTATAAAATATTTATTAGAACCTGTATATGAAGCATATGCATCAAAAGGATCTTGGGGGGTTTAGACCTGGAAGAGCCGCACAGGATGCTCAGCAAAATATTTTCATAAATCTAGGCCGACCACACACTAATTATAAAAAACATATTCTGGAATTAGATATTGAAAAATGTTTTGATAAGATACATCATGAAAAATTCATGAGTTTAATACACTTGCCAATACAAATATATAAAATCTTGCGATCAGCATTAAAAGTAGGTGTATTAAAGGAAAGAGCTCGTACAGAAGAAGGAACATCTCAAGGAGGCATTATATCTCTTTTATTATGCAATATTGCATTACATTGAAGATATTTGGAACCAATTAGCGAAATATTTAAGCAATACTTACAATAGAGTCAGAGTAAAAAAATTAGCTATAGGCCAACGGGGTATTCCATATGCAGATAATCTAATCTTCTTTTTAGAAGATCAAGAAGATGCTGTAGAACTTAGAAGGCAAAAAGATTCTTTTTTAGCAGCAAGAGGTTTAAATGTCAAAAAGTCAAAAACTCATTTAGTCCTATTCACAGAAGGTTTTGATTTCCTAGGTTGGCGATTTGAAGTTAAAGCAAACCATGCGTTAACTTGCTGGCCATTGAAGAAGAACAGAAGAAATCTCAAGGATAAGATAAAAACCGTAATGCGAGATTGTCGTTTCAAGCTTAACAAGCGATTGAGTAAGGTTAAGGTAATTTATAGAGGTTGGTGGAATTACCATCAATATTGTGACTTATCCAAAATAAACTTATGGTCAATAAATGATTGGGTTTACAAATTCGTTAAGAAAGCAAATAGTAAACTTAATAAAAAGGATAGAGCTATTGCAAAGATAAAAAGATTAAATACAATCAAGGATATCTTCAATACTCATAGTTATTTTTTATATGGATATGTTGCTGTAAAAAGTAATAAATCGCCATTTGATAATGACTGAATCTATTGAAGTAAGCGCAAACAAAAAGAATATTGGGGTCCCACAGCCAAGATACTAACACAGCAAAAGTTTAAATGCGGTGCCTGTAATTTGAAATTTGTAATCGATAATCATATTGAACTTCATCACAAAGATGGAAACTATCAAAACAATCTAAATAAGAACCTAATGGTCCTTCACAGAGAGTGTCATCAATATTAACCTATTTATGGGTTAAAAAAGCGTAAGGCAAAAGCCTAATAAATCAGGGAGCCGTATGAAGTGAAAGTTTCACGTACAGATCTGAAAGAGAGGGAAATCCTATAAGTTCGATAAGTATATTAGATTATGGTCTATTGATTATATTTAGTTCTATTCTATGTAATAATATACTTGTGCTATAGATGAAATGGATCTCTCTATTCAACCACATTACAAAGTAGACAACAGAGAGTTATTACTGCTCTTCAAGAAGCAGAAGACAAATTACAAAAAGCAAGCGCAAGGTTATCTGAATCAGAAAAGCAATTAGCACAAACTCAATTAGTAATTGAACAAGTAAGATTTTAATACTATATAACTTAATGAATAACCTTAAGGATCTTATTTAAACATTTCGATATGAATAATTAAAATTGACTTCTGGAAACATCGGATGAAGTTCTTAATTCAAAACTTGCTAAAACATTTTGATTGTATTAGGATAGAAAATTACTTCAACTTAAGTAGATAAATTTTTAGTTATAAAGTTTATTAAGAGTTCGAATATAGGAATAAATTTATGTATTATATTTATCTATTATAAATGTTTATTTTTAATTACAACATATTTAGATCAGTTATCTTGTTATTAACATAAGCAGTATTTTAGTAATTTAAAAAGCCTTGTTTATAAAAAAGAGTATTAATAAAAAGTCATATTATAGATCTTGTACATAAAGTGCGATTTGTTATTAGGTGAAAGTGCGATTTGTTATTAAGTAAAACTAATGTTTAAGAAGGTTCCTGATAACCTTAAAACTAAAAATAGCTTAAGGATTTATAGGATTGAATTCCCTATAAATTAACTAATATATATTCGTTGGTGGAATTCCAACCCTTCTCCGGACAGGAGAAGTGCCGATAGTGCCCGTAACATCTATAGATTGTAGTTTTGTGGTAACACAATTCATATTAAAGCTGGGAAGTCACAGTGCCCAAAAGATAAGTTAAAATTTTTCAAGTAGTACTTGGCAAACTTCTAAGACAAACAAATGCTCAGTTATTTAAAAAGTGTCTAATAATACTAGTTGTGATCTAACCATCAATTTCATAAGTAGGACTCTTGAATGACCCGTATGAGACATTTTTACATTAATTGCAGTCCTGGGTAGAGAGTAGGCAAACTAGTACTAGTCTAAAAAAGTAAAAAGAAATAATTGGAACAAATAAAAACAATATGAACACTCCTTATTGAAAGAAAATAAGGTAGGCTTTAATTAATCATAAAGCCTAATGAATTAATATGGGTAGGAAGGTGATTAACTTCGCCGAAGGTTTATAGAATATATAAAGCGCAACAAAAGGAGAATTATAAATTAGTAAAAAAATTACAAAAACTTTTCTTTAAGTCTCGAGCAGCTAAATTCTTAGTAATTAGACAAATTACACAACTTAATAGAGGGAAAGTAACAGCTGGAATTGATGGTATATCTAAACTTCAAGAAAGAGAAAGATTTGAACTATTTGAAGATCTAAAAAATCTAAAAAAATTTAAGCACCAACTTTTAAAAAGAGTATATATACCTAAAACTAATGGGAAAAAATGTCCTTTAAGTATTCTGACAATCAAAGATAAAGTGGTACAATATCTTACGAAATATTTATTGGAACCTGTATATGAAGCACATGCATCAAAAGGATCTTGGTGGGGTATAGACATAGAAGAGCAGCACAGGATGCTCAGCAAAATATTTTCATAAATCTAGGCCGACCACAAACTAATTATAAAAAACGTATTCTGGAATTAGATATCGAAAAATGTTTTGATAAGATAAATCATGAAAAACTCATGAGTTTAATACACTTGCCAATATAAATGCATAAAATCTTGCAATTAGCATTAAAAGTAGGTGTATTAAAGGAAAGAGCTCGTACAGAAGAATGTATTATATCTCTTTTATTCTGCAATATTGCATTACATTGAAGATATTTGGAACCAACCAGCGAAATAGTTAAGCAATACTTACAATGGAGTCATAGTAAAAAAATCAGCTATAGTTCAACGGGGTATTCGATATGCAGATGATCTGATCTTCTTTTTAGAAGATCAGGAAGATGCTGTTGCTGTAGAACTTAGAAGGAAAATAGATGCGTTTTTAGCAGAAAGAGGTCTAAATGTCAAAAAGGCAAAAACTCATTTAGTCCTATCCACAGAAGGTTTTGATTTCCTAGGTTGGCGATTTGAAGTTAAAGCAAACCATGCGTTAACTTGCTGGCTATCGAAGAAGAACAGAAGAAATTTCAAGGATAATATAAAAACCGTAATGCGAGATTGTCGTTTCAAGCTTAACAAGCGATTGAGTAAGGTTAAAGTAATTTATAGAGGTTAGTGGAATTATCACCAATATTGTGACTTGTCTACAATAAACTTATGGTCAATAAATGATTGGGTTTACAAATTCGTTAAGAAAGCAAATAGTAAACTTAATAAAAAGGATAGAGCTATTGCAAAGATAAAAAGATTAAATACAATCAAGGATATCTTCAATGCTCACAGTCATTCTTTATTTGGATATGCTGTTGTAAAAAGTAATAAATCGTCATTTAATAATAACTGGATCTATTGGAGTAAGCGCAAACAAAAACAATATTGGGGCTCCACAGCCCAGATACTAACACAGGAAAAGTTCAAATGCGGTGCCTGTAATTTGAAATTTGTAATCGATGATCATATTGAACTTTATCATAAAGATGGACACCATCAAAACAATTCAAATAAGAATCTAATGGTCCTTCACAGAGACAGAGAGTGTCATCAATATCAATCGATTCATGGGTTAAAAAAGCGCAAGGCAAAAGCCTAATAAATCATGGAGCTGTATGAAGTGAAAGTTTCACGTACAGATCTGAAAGAGAGGGAAATCCTATAAGTCCGATAAGTATATTAGATTATGGTTTATGGATTATATTTAGTTCTATTCTATGTAATAATATACTTGTAATATAGATGAAATGGATCTCTCTATTCAACTGATAAAGCTTTCAAAGTATATATTACATTCAGTTTAAATAGTCTAATATATTTTATGATTTAATAAATTGAAGTATATCTGAATTTTTAGTTTAGCATGAGAAAAAGTACTTCTGAATCTTTTAAGATAGTCTATTGTCATGATATTAAAAGTGAAAAAAGTATTCTTGTGATGATATTTGCTTTTAAGCTATTGCTTAATAAGTTACCAGGTCAACTCTATAAAAAGTGTCCAATTAAGATCAATCTTTTAATTCATAGAAAATAAGAATCTAATAATCGTTAATACTTTCTTTAGTTTTTTTAATGTAATCTAGAAAAAAGTTAATGGTGGGCAAATTAGACAAAAGATAGAAACATCTACTATGATTAATGTAACAGAGCACATGCATTCAGAACAAATATAATTAGAAGTTAAATATCTTCTACTTAGAATTAGGTAGGCTAGTAAATAGATTTGCTAGATGATATTATTTAAGTAGGAATGAGAGTAAATTCCCCTAAAAGTATTCAGAAATAGAATATTGGCTTGTAAAATGATATGTTATTAAATTAGAATATTACTTTATATTTCCTTCAAAAAAACCATTATATCCTCTATATTTTTAGTATAGAATAATTAAAGCTATGGAAAAAAAGTTCGAAACTTGTAATTAACCATTACAGTGACTTTTTATATTTATATCAGCTATGAGATACTCAAATTATAATTTTATGATTTTTTCTATAATTTAAGAAAATTGAATATATCGTTAACCAATCATCATAAAGGTATATTTATGTAATGTCTGAACAAACAAAACTATCTCAACACAAAAATAAACAAATGATAAATACCTCTTCGATACACGACAAATTAATTTTGATATATATATTCATTAGAAAGGTAAGAAATATCTCAGTAGGATTATAACTATTGCTAGCTTTTAGTATTTGTATGTAGATGCTTGATATCTGATGGCTGAAGATTCATTTGCTACAATGAAAAAATGCACATTATATCATAGCAAATTATATTGTGCAATTGATTACAACACGAAATTGTATGGTTTAAAGATTAAGTTTAAGAATAACGTGCGATTTGTTCTTAAGTAAAACTAATGTATAAGAAGGTTCCTGATAACCTTAAAACTAAAAATAGCTTAAGAATTTATAAGATTGAATCCCCTATAAATTAACTAATATATATTTGTTGGTGAAATTCCAGCCCTCCTCGGGACGGGAGAAGTGCCGATAGTGTCCGTAACAGCTATAGATTGTAGTTTTGTGGTAATATAATTCATGTTAAAGCCGGGAAGTCACAGTGCCAAAAAGATAAGTTAGAAATTTTCAAGTAGTGCTTGGCAAACTTCTAAGACGAATAAATGATAAGTTATTTAAAAAGTGTCTAATTACACTAGTTGTGATCTAACCATCAATTTCATAAATAAGATTCTAAAATCACCCGTATGAGACATGATATTATTAATTACAGTCTTAGGTATAGAGTAGGCAAAATAGTAATAGTCTAAAGAAGTCAGAAGAAATAATTGGAACAAATAAAAACAATATGAAAACTCCTTATTGAAAGAAAATAAATAAGGTAGGCTTCAATTAATCATAAAGCCAAATGAATTAATATGGGTAGGAAAGTGATTAACTTTGCGAAAGGTTTATAGAATATATTGTACAAAGGAGATAAAGTCTTATGCAACCAACTCGTTAGAAATGTGTTGAAGACTGGAAAACCTTACCTTGGAAGAAATTTCGAAAACAGGTTTTTCGTCTTCAACATAGAATATATAAAGCGCAACAAAAGAAGGATTATAAATTAATAAAAAAATTACAAAGACTTTTCTTTAAGTCTCGAGCAGCTAAATTCTTAGCAATTAGATAAATTACACAACTTAATAGAGGGAAAGTAACAGCTAGAATTGATGTTATATGTAAACTTCAAGAAAGGGAAAGATTTGAACTATTTGAAGACCTAAAAAATCTAAAAAAATATAAACACCAACTTTTAAAAAAAGTATATATACCTAAAACCAATGGAAAAAAACGTCTTTTAGGTATTCCAAGAATCAACGAGTGGTACAATGTCTTATGAAATATTTATTAGAACCTGTATATGAAGAATATGCATTAAAAGGATCTTTGGGGGGGGTAGACCTGGAAGAGTCGCACAAGATGCTCAGCAAAATATTTTCATAAATCTAGGCCGACCACAAACTACTTATAAAAAAGGTATTCTGAAATTAGATATCGAAAAATGTTTTGATAAGATAAATCATGAAAAACTCATGAGTTTAATACACTTGCCAATACAAATGCATAAAATCTTGCGATCAGTATTAAAAGTAGTTGTATTAAAGGAAAGAACTCGTATAGAAGAAGGAACACCCCAATGAGGTATTATATCTCCTTTATTATGCAATATTGCATTGAAGATATTTGGAACCAACCAGCGAAATATTTCTGCAATACTTACAATAGAGTCAGAGTAAACAAATCAGCTATAGTCCAACGGGGTATTCGATATACAGATGATCTGATCTTCTTTTTAGAAGATCAGGAAGATGCTGTAAAACTGAGAAGGAAAATAAATGCTTTTTTAGCAGAAAGAAGTCTAAATATCAAAGAGGCAAAAACTCATTTAGTGTTATCCACACAAGGTTTTGATTTCCTAGGTTGGCGATTTGAAGTTAAAGCAAACCATGCGTTAACTTGCTGGCCATCGAAGAAGAACAGAATAAATCTCAAGGATAATATAAAAACAGTAATGCGAAATTGTCATTTCAAGCTTAACAAGCGATTGAGTAAGGTTAAAGTAATTTATAGAGGTTGGTGGAATTATCACAAATATTGTGACTTATCCAAAATAAACTTATGGTCAATAAATGATTAGGTTTACGAATTCGTTAAGAAAGCAAATAGTAAACTTAATAAAAAGTATAGAGCTATTGCAAAGAAAAAAAGATTAAATACAATCAAGGATATCTTCAATGCTCACAGTTATTCTTTACTTGGATAGGTTTCTGTAAAAAGTAATAAATCGCCATTTGATAATGACTGGATCTATTGGAGTAAGCGCAAACAAAAACAATATTGTGGCTCCACAGCCAAGATACTAACACAGCAAAATTTTAAATGCGGTGCCTGTAATTTGAAATTTGTAATCGATGATCACATTGAACTTCATCATAAAGATAGAAAGCATCAAAATAATCTAAATAAGAATCTAATGGTTCTTCACAGAGAGTGTCATCAATATCAACCTATGCATGGGTTAAAAAAGCGCAAGGCAAAAGCCTAATAAATCAGGGAGCCGTATGAAGTGAAAGTTTCACGTACAGATCTGAAAGAGAGGGAAATCCTATAAGTCCGATAAGTATATTAAATTATGGTTTATTGATTATATTTAGTGCTATTCTATGTAATAATATACTTGTAATATAGATGAAATGGATCTCTCGATTCAACCTAACATAAAAAAGGAAAAAATTGAATAAATATTATTAGATAAGAAAAAGTAAGCCAGTGAGCCTTATGAAGTGAAAATTTCATGTATGGATCGAATAGAAAGAGTATTATTAATTGATATTATTTCATTAAATAGATTATTCGATTCTCTACCAGAAGAAGCATCAAAAACAGCCCAAAAAGTGAAAGATTTAATAATGATACAGGGCAAACTAGAGTAAGATACAACATCGTACTTAACTATTGTGAAATATTTCATTATAGTTATTATATGAACTATTTTAAATAATTTAGTGATGCCGTAATAATAATAATAAGAATAGTAATAGTTAAGTTTGATTGCTTGTAAAATAAAGTGTTTTTTATAGTAGTTTGTCCGTAAAGAATATTGAATTTATAGTTATTTTTCTTTAATTTAAAGATTACAATCGTCTCAAATATTTAATTATCTAATTTAAAAGTCACACTAGATCATTTAACGATTACAGATACTAAAAATGAAGCTATTAATAAAGCCATGTATATAACAAGTATTAATATATCGACATTGTTCACAACAAGAGACATTGTAAGATTCAAAACTAAGGCAAATATCTATATATCTAGTTTATAATACAAAAAGTCAATAAAATATTTTTTATTGTTATAAAATATATACATTAAAAAAATGATAAGATCATCCTAGTAACTGAATGCTAAAAAAAATCATTCTAATTTTTGAAAGGAAAATAATATATTTAATATTTGCAATGATTATATATTGTTACCAATATCAAACTGAGTAAATTATACAAAAGCTAATCAATAATAATTTTTTTTAATTAGTTCAAAAAATACTTGATTTCAAAAGATAATTTTATAATATGTCATCTTATTCTGTAGAGCGTTTAACCAAATCTAGTCAAGACAATATTAAAAATGCTGAGTTTCAAATCAGAAAAAAAATTCAACAGCAAATTTCAACATTAGCCATAAAAGCAAGGTGTTTATTCTATAATGATTAATTAATTTTTATAGTTTTTTCATTTATTCTTTATTTTGATTAATAACTTATTTAAATATATTGAGTTTAAATTTTTATATATATACTATATGCTATCCAGCCTTAAAAAATTTACTATTTAATTTATATTGATTTATCAAAATAAAAATAGCAAATCAGCAATTAATTTTATATTTTATAGCACTAGAATTGAATAAAGCAAAAAATAAAAAACAATATTTTTTATATTAGTTCTATTTTGTTTCTTAATATAAATATAAATTGCAACTCGTTTTTAGTTTAAAACTCATAAGACCAAGATAAATATTAATTTAAATTTTATTATAATATCTGATAATTATCAAATCACCATCATTATACATAATAATGATAAAAATTATATATAATTTAAATTACATATATGATTCTATAAGGAAACATTAATTTATATTATCCAGAAAGAGTAACTTTAGACCTAAAAAATAAGATGACTGATTCCATTCAGTCTCAAATTATTGATGATAATATTGCTAAATTAGGAGGATCTTTATGAGTAGTAGTAAGCAAAAAAATATGTTTATATATATTTGATTAAAGCTAAATAATCTTATTATAACTACTTAAAATATTTATACTATTGCTAATAAAGCTACAAAAATAATATCTATTAAAATTCTTTTAGATATAATATTAGTTATCAGTATAATAAAAATAGACAAATATTTTTGTGTCAATTATTTACATTAAGATTATTTTTATGAATAGTCTCTCTTAACAAATGCATTGCAGTGAATTCTTTTAATAATTTTTACATAGATTAATTATAATACTTAAATAATTTAACATACTCTTAATCTTTACTCTTAATCTTTATATGAGATTAAATTATAACAAAACAAGCTGAACTATTAGCAATTATAAAGTTCAGTTTATAGAAAAAAAGTTAAATATATATCTCATTTATATAAAATGTAGTAGCTAAAGTAGCTCAACCGTATGCAGAAGCGCTGTGTGGTGTTTATTAATCAACCTTCTTATGTATATTAAATTATATTTTTTTGAATTCAGTTGAGATGTAAGAATCTTTTATGTATAGTAAAACTCAATAGTGCATAGCTTTGTAAAAAGTTTCATACTTTACTAATATATAAATTAATCTTACTTATCTATAATGACTTAATATTCATGTATAGTGTGATTCGTTTTTCGCTTAAAATCTCATTAAATCCAGATAAAAAAGAATTAAAAAAAATTATTATTTTGATGAAATTAGATTTAACTTAGAGTGTACATACAATAATTCCTAAGTTACTAAATATATTGGTACAAAGTTGGGAAGAGGTATGCTCTTAATCCCCTAAATAGAATGATAGTGATGAATTAGCAATTGATGAATAATTCTTTATGATTTGTTATGGTTATATTTCAATGAAAACATCAAACAATAAAGTGCTGAGTCCGATTTTGATTACTCAGACCTAATTATTATATATTTGTCTGTAATTTTATACAATGAATTATAATTTTTGAACAGTTAGTTGGTGAAATGATATAACTTCGAAAACAACGAAAAAATATTTAGTAGAAACGAATATACATAACCTATTTATTCTTCTAATTCAAAAAATAATGATAAAGGTCTTGATTATCTATACTAGTATATAATTAACATGGTTAGGAAGTCGAGTAATTTCGCTGAAATACTCTTAATGGAGATATGGTTTATATAATATACTAAAAAAAGAAAATAATAATTCGATTAACTTAATGGAGTAAATGATAGTAATAATTTTAAATAAATCCCTGGAAAAAAATGTGAAACATTGGCTAAATTATTAGAAAAAATATAAAGTGCTTAGAAATAAAAACAAAATCATTAAATTAATCAAAGAAAAAGTTTACAACATTTTGAATAATTAAAGTTAAAAATTATAATTCTTCTCAACTTTAATTGTGAAAAAAGCCTTTTATGATTTCTATAATTAATAATAGAAAAGCAACAAGTCTTATCTAATATATTTTAGAGTTAACCAATTAAGTTTATGTGTCTAAACATAGTTATTAATTAAGACTTGGCAGATTAGCTTGATATCTTCACTAGAGTGTCTTTGAGGATTGCAATAGTTTATTTTAAAGTTATTATAGTAGAATTATGAAATTAGAGATAAAAAACGGTTACTATAAGGATTGTAATTCTATGAATAATATAATTAAAAATCAATCGCTTTATTAGAAATCATATTATCCAAACATGTTAATTTATAGCATAAAAAGTATTAAAGACATGTCCTAATAAACCTAGGAACCGTATCAAGTAAAAATTTTTCGTACGGGTTCTGAACGGGAAGGGATCTCTATAATTAGAAAACCAAGAAGATTAAATTTTTGTGAAAAAACAGTTTCTATTAGGACTTTTCAATAAGATATGATGATTCTCGATCCTTTAACTAAAGTATAAAAAACAAAAAAAGTGCTAATAGTTATATTTCTTAAAATAATGTAATGATATAGTGTGATTAGTTCTTAGGTAAAAGTGCGATTTGTTCTTAAGTAAAACTAATGTTTAAGAAGGTTCCTGATAACCTTAAAACTAAAAATAGCTTAAGGATTTATAGGATTGAACTCTCTATAAATTAACGAATATATATTCGTTGGTGAAATTCCAACCCTCCTTGGGACAGGAGAAGTGCCGATAGTGCCTGTAACAGCTATAGATTGTAGTTTTGTGGTAACACAATTCATGTTAAAGCCGGGAAGTCACAGTGCCAAAAAGATAAGTTAGAAATTTTCAAGTAGTGCTTGTCAAACTTATAAGACGAACAAATGCTAAGTTATTTAAAAGTGTCTAATGAGACTAGTTGTGATCTAACTATCAATTTCATAAGTAGGATTCTTGAATCACCCGCATGCTACATTTTTATATTAATTTTTATATTAATTGCAGTCCTGGGTAGAGAGTAGGCACATTAGTAATAGTCTAAAGAAGTAAGAAGAAATAATTGGAACAAATAAAAACAATATGAAAACTCCTTATTGAAAGAAAATAAAGTAGGCTTCAATTAATCATAAAGTCAAATGAATTAATATGTGTAGGAAGGTGATTAACTTCGCTGAAGGTTTATAGAATATATTGTATAAAGGAGATAGAGTCTTATGCAACCAACTCGTCAGAAATGTGTTGAAGACAGGACAACCTTACCTTGGAAGAAATTTCGAAAACAGGTTTTTCGTCTTCAACATAGAATATATAAAGCGCAACAAAAAGAGAATTATAAATTAGTAAAAAAATTACAAATCTTGAAGTCTTGAGCAGCTAAATTCTTAGCAATTAGACAAGTTACACAACTTAATAGAGGGAAAGTAACAGTTGGAATTGTTGGTATATCTAAACTTCAAGAAAGGGAAAGATTTGAACTATTTGAAGATCTAAAAAATCTAAAAAAAATAAACATCAACTTTTAAAAAGAGTATATATACCTAAAACTAATGGGTAAAAACGTCCTTTAAGTATTCCGACAATCAAAGATGGAGTGGTACAATGTCTTATGAAATATTTATTAGAATCGGTATATGAAGCAGATGCGTCAAAAAGATCTTTGGGGTTTAGATCTGGAAGAGCCGCATAGGATGCTCCGCAAAATATTTTCATAAATCTAAGCCAACCACAAACTAATTATAAAAAACGTATTCCGGAATTAGATATCGAAAAATGTTTTGATAAGATAAATTATGAAAAACCCATGAGTTTAATACACTTGCCAATACAAATGCATAAAATCTTGAGATGAGCATTAAAAGTAGGTGTATTAAAGGAAAGAGCTCGTACAGAAGAAGGAACACCTCAAGGAGGTATTATATCTCCTTGATTATGTAATATTGCATTGTATGGCATTGAAGATATTTGGAACTAATCAGCGAAATATTTCAGCAATACTTACAATATAATCAGAGTAAAAAAATCAGCTATAGTCCAACGGTGTATTCGATATGCAGATGATCTGATCTTTTTTTTAGAAGATCAGGAAGATGCTGTAGAACTGAGAAGGAAAAGAGATGCTTTTTTTAGTAGAAAAAGGTCTAAATGTCAAAGAGGCAAAAACTCATTTAGTCTTATCCAGAGAAGGTTTTGATTTCTTAGGTTGGCGATTTGAAGTTAAAGCAAACTATGCGTTAACTTGCTGGCCATCGAAGAAAAATAGAAGAAATCTCAAAGATAATATAAAAACCGTAATGCGAGATTGTCGTTTCAAGCTTAACAAGCGATTGAGTAAGGTTAAAGTAATTTATAGAGGTTGGTGGAATTATCACCAATATTGTGACTTATCCAAAATAAACTCATGGTCAATAAATGATTGGGTTTACAAATTCGTTAAGAAAGTAAATAGTAAACTTAATAAAAAGGAAAGAGCTATTGCAAAGATAAAAAGATTAAATACAATCAAGGATATATTCAATGCTCATAGTTATTCTTTATTTGGATATGCTGCTGTAAAAAGTAATAAATCGCCATTTGATAATGACTGGATCTATTGGAGTAAGCGCAAATAAAAACAATATTGGGGCCCCACAGCCAATATACTAACACAGCAAAAGTTCAAATGGGGTGCCTATAATTTGAAATTTGTAATCGATGATCATATTGAACTTCATCATAAAGATGGAAACTATCAAAACAATCTAAATAAGAATATAATGGTTCTTCACAGAGAGTGTCATCAATATCAACCTATTCATGGGCTAAAAAGGCGCAAGGCAAAAGCCTAATAAATCAGGGAGCCGTATGAAGTGAAAGTTTCACGTACAGATCTGAAAGAGAGGGAAATCCTATAAGTCCGATAAGTATATTAGCTTATGGTTTATTGATTATATTTAGTTCTATTCTATGTAATAATATACTTGTAATATAGATGAAATGGATTTCTCGATTCAACCTATAGAACCTGCAAGAAGATATTATTTCTTAAGCTCAAATGGCCAAAGATGCTATATTAAAGCATGAATAAGTATTTATATTCAATATATTGAGTTCGGATTATGCTCCTTTTAGAGAGACAGTAAGTTTTTATCGTGCTAAAAGTAGTATTTTAATTGATTCTGAATTTTAACTAATCCCAATATAACTCAATTTTAGTAAGAATTAAATTTCACATTTATTTTCCCATTGATTTCGAATATATTTTATAATAAGTTGCTATAAAAGATCGGTGAAAAGCGTCTCATTACAATGATACCTAAAGTCTTGATATCAAGGTTTTTATGACTATATAAAATATGTCCAAATTAGTTGATAAGGATTGCAAAATTTCTAAGTTAATGGTAGGCAAATAAGATTATGCGTACAAATATATTTCGTAATTAAGGTAACAAAAAATAAATACTTAGAACAAAAAAAGCTACTTGTTTCTATCTCATTCAATGAGATAGAAACAAGTAGAGCGGTAAGCTATAATTATAGCATAGATTAGGAAGGGGTGTAGTTTCCTTAAAAATCTTCTAGGTATGGAAGTGAGGTTTACAAAATATATCATACAAAAAAACTCAAGATCAAATAAAATTAGCTTTTTTTAATTTGAAGATTGATTAGCTCGCTAGTATAAAAATTGCCAGTAGATAGTTCAATATTTTCAACAGACTACAAGTTTTATTAACAAGTCACAATTAAAAAAATTAAAAAGAGATTCTAAATACTACTTTTAAGATTTAGACAAGAAAAGGTGTAGTCGATAAAAATAATTTGGCAGTTAAACACTGAAAAAAAGCTATGTATACATATAATTTCTATACTAAACAATTAACAAAAATTATAAAAATTTCGTAATTTTAATTTTTTAAAAAAAATACTTTAAATTCAAGTTGTTTAATTTCTTAAATTACTTAGAGATAGTTTTCTCTTTCATATTATAAATTATAAAATAAAAAAGTGTACAATACTCGATTATTTATATAGTTAAATGCATATATGCGCTAAATATCTTCATAATAAAAATTAATATCTAATCGTAATAAAAGTTTTGTATTATACTAAAAGTGCGATTTGTTCTTAAGTAAAACTAATGTTTAAGAAGGTTCCTGATAACCTTAAAACTAAAAATAGCTTAAGGATTGATAAGATTGAACTTCCTGTAAATTAACTAATATATATTCGTTGGTGGAATTCCAACCCTCCTCGGGACGGGAGCAGTGCCGAGAGTGCCCGTAACAGCTATAGATTATAGTTTTGTGGTAACACAATTCATGTTAAAGCCGGGAAGTCACAGTGCCACAAAGATAAGTTAGAAATTTTCAAGTAGTGCTTGGCAAACTTCTAAGACGAACAAATGCTAAGTTATTTAAAAAGTGTCTAAATAATCTAGTTGTGATCTAATCATCAATTTCATCAATAGGATTCTTAAATCAACCGTATGAGACATTTTTAGATTAATTACAGTCCTGGGCAGAGAGTAGGCAAACTAGTAATAGTCTAAAGAAGTAAGAAGAAATAATTGGAACAAATAAAAACAATATGAAAACTCTTTATTGAAAGAAAATAATATAGGCTTCAATTAATCATAAAGTCAAATGAATTAATATGGGTAGGAAGGTGATTAACTTCGCCGAAGGTTTATAGAATATATTGTACAAAGGAGATAAAGTCTTATACAACCAACTCGTTAGAAATGTGTTGAAGACTGGAAAACCTTACCTTGGAAGCAATTTCGAAAACAGGTTTTTCGTCTTCAATATAGAATATATAAAGCGCAACAAAAAGAGAATTATAAATTAGTAAAAAAATTACAAAGACTTTTCTTTAAGTCTCAAGCAGCTAAATTCTTAGCCATTAGACAAGTTACACAACTTAATAGAGGGAAAATAACAGGTGGAATTGATGGTATATCTAAACTTTAAGAAAGGGAAAGATTTGAACTATTTGAAGATCTAAAAAATCTAAAAAGATATAAATATCAACTTTTAAAAAGAGTACATACACTTAAAACTAATGGGAAAAAACGTTCTTTAGGTATTCCGACAATCAAACATAGAGTGGTACAATGTCTTATGAAATATTTATTAGAACCTGTATATGAAATATATGCATCAAAAGGATCTTTGGGGGGGTGGAACTGGAAGAGCCGCATAGGATGCTCAGCAAAATATTTTCATAAATCTAGGCCTACGACAAACTAATTATAAAAAACGTATTTTGGAATTAGATATTGAAAAATGTTTTGATAAGATAAATCATGAAAAACTCATGAGTTTAATACACTTACCAATACAAATGCATAAAATCTTGCGATCAGCATTAAAAGTAGGTGTATTAAAGGAAAGAGCTCATACAGAAGAAAGAACACTCCAAGGAAATATTATATCTCCTTTATTATGCAATATTGCATTGCATTAAAGATATTTGGAATCAACCAGCGAAATATTTCAGCAATACTTACAATAGAGTCATAGTAAAAAAATAAGCTATAGTCCAACGGGGTATTCGATATGCAGATGATCAGATCATCTTTTTAGAAGATCAGGAAGATGCTGTAGAACTTAGAAGGAAAAGAGATGCTTTTTTAGTAGAAAGAGGTCTAAATGTCAAAGAGGCAAAAACTCATTTAGTCCCATTCACAGAAGGTTTTTATTTCCTAGGTTGGCGATTTGAAGTTAAAGCAAACCATGCGTTAACTTGCTGGTCATAGAAGAAGAACAGAAGAAATCTTAAGGATAATATAAAAACCGTAATGCGAGATTGTCGTTTCAAGCTTAACAATCGATTGAGTAAGGTTAAAGTAATTTATAGAGGTTGATGGAATTATCACCAATATTGTGACTTATCCAAAATAAACTTATGGTCAATAAATTATTGGGTTTACAAATTCGTTAAGAAAGCAAATAGTAAACTTAATAAAAAGGATAGAGCTATTGCAAAGGTAAAAAGATTAAATACAATCAAGGATATCTTCAATGCTCACAGTTATTCTTTATTTGGATATGTTGTTGTAAAAAGTAATAAATCGCCATTCGATAATGCCTGGATCTATTGGAGTAAGCGCAAACAAAAACAATATTGGGCCCCCACAGCCAAGATACTAACACAGCAAAAGTTCAAATGCGGTGCTTGTAATGTGAAATTTGTAATCGATGATCATATTGAACTTCATCATAAAGATGGAAACCATCAAAACAATCTAAATAAGAATCTAATGGTCCTTCATAGAGAGTGTCATCAATATTCAACCTATTCATGGGTTAAAAAAGCGCAAGGCAAAAGCCTAATAAATCAGGGAGTCGTATGAAGTGAAAGTTTCACGTATAGATCTAAAAGAGAGGGAAATCCTATAAGTCCAATAAGTATATTTGATTTTAGATTATGGTCTATTGATTATATTTAGTTTTATTCTATGTATATGTAATAATATACTTGTAATATAGATGAAATGGATTTCTCGATTTAACCAATATCATTTTAAAATTTATATGAAAAAAGAGAAACAGCTCATATTGGAAATATATCAAGTCAAATATTCTCAAAAAATTGATAATCTTAATAATTATCAATATTAATATTAAACAGATAACTTAAGCTTTTGAAAAGTATAAAGCTTACTTAAATACTAAAAACCTTTTCAAAAATGTGTTATTGTAACAGGGTTAATGTTAAAGTACAAAGTTTACATATTTGTAGAATAAAAGTGTTTACACAGAAGTTGATTTTCTAATTAAAAAGTTCATAAATTTTAGAAAAAAATGTGAATTACTGAGATAAAATCAAATTTATAAAGTATAAGAACTCTTCAATAAAGCTGCAAAAATTTAAATACAATTTTGAACAATTAAATTTTATGGTTGAGAATTATATTAGATTTCAGTATATTAATCTCAAGCATAAAAAGAAGAGTTTTAGACTTATAAAGTGTATTAAGAAATTACGTTCTTAACGCAAATCAAGACATAATGCTTGAAAAGATATGTGATATATAGAGTAAGCCTGGAAGCCATATGAGGTAAAAATTTCACGTATGGACTTGACTGGAAGAGTGACCTGATATATAAGATTATATTAAAATTTCATTAAGCAGGACATTCGATTTTTAGACTATTAACTACTTTATAAAAAGATATTGTTTTATAAACTTTCATTTTTGATAATTATATTTTATCATTAAAATTAGATAACTATTTCTTTACATATAGCTGTCAATAGTTATAAATCATTTTCTAAGAAAAGAGTTAAATTTTTAATTTTAATTATAGTAATATATATTAAAAAAGAAAAAATTTTGAGCATAACATATTAAATTAGAAAGATTCCAAATTTAAGTCTTTGAAGTTTTAATTCTTATCCAAATCATATTTTTCTATAATATTTATATTTTAACATTCGAAATCATAATGATATTTTTTATAATTGTTTTTACTCTTAAGAATCAGATAAATAGAAAGAAAATATTCAAAATGACATTGAATATATTCAACGAAAAATTATTCCAGTTAGTAAATCAGACTTGTGATCACCTTTTTATAAATTTAAAATTATTTTATGATTAAAAATAAGTTCAATGATTAAAATGGAAACTTATAATCTTGTAGATACAGTAAACTTACATTACAAATTAATAAATTTTAAGTAATATTAAAAAAATCTAAATTATATATAAATACAACGTTTAGATTTTATCAAGAGAATGAAATCTAGAATAAAATCATTAATCTATTATATACATCATGTTCTTATAAGGATTAGTTTTTATTAAGCTATTCTATTTAATTATTTCAATAATGAAAGCTTCTAATAATCTTGAAGCAGCAAATGTAAGCTTTGTTTTAGATAGGTTGTACAAATAAAAAAGAATACAGATTCATTTATATATCTATAAAATTATAATTTCTATTATATAACTCATTTTATTCGATAATATCCTTTGTTTATAAAAGCCTATCTTTTGTGTAATGTATTATTTATTTTTAAGATAATTATAGCTAAGAACGTATTCTTTACAGATATCAACTTGTAATCTTTAAATTTGATACAGTTAACTTAATAACATTTATGTAATAAAATTGGATTTGAAATGATCTCTTCGGAGATATTTATTTGGATTTAGGTGTAAAGCAATATATGTTGAAGTTAGTAGTTAGCAAAGAGTAGCAATTCAATATAATTGATGAATAAAAGTATACATTTCATATAGTTTGAATATTTCGTATATATCATAAATTTTTATGGATCTTATTGATTAAATTATTAATAATAAGCTATGTCAATAACATATTAATGCATAGATTTTATAGGATCATAAAGATACACTTTATAGAGCCAAAAAAAGATATAACATTTATTTTAGATGTTTTATTGTAAGAGATTTTCGTATACTTAACAAACTATTATGTGTACTAGCCACAAAACGGATTTAATTTTCATAATGACGGATTAATTAATATCTTATATAAAGAATGTATAGAATAGGTATGTCATCTAATATATCAATTGTTATCTTACTGAATTTCTGTTCAACTAACTGCAATAAATCCTGAATCTTCAATATTAATTATAATTATGTAAGTTTATAATTATGTAAGTTTTGCAATAAGTATATTAAAAAAAAGTATATATTAAAATACACGTAATCATATAGTGCGATTTGTTGTGAGGAAAAAACAAAATTTAAAAAATTTAAAGTTATCGAATTTTAATAGCCTTGATATTTTATTTTGAATCAATTAAATCAAAACTAAGTGTTTATATTATTGAGCATAGAGAAACTCTACATTTACTACTCCTAGTAAATATTTTAAACAATACATGGACCAGTAATGGACCAGTATTAATATTCAAATTCGGTTAGAATCTTCAATTAATACTTCAGCTGGGAAATCAAAATTAAACGTTGGAATTATCCATTAATCTATTTTCAATATATTATTAGTAAAACACCTTTAAAAATGTCTGATTACATTTAATTAAATTAAATAACTTAATTAAAAAAATAATTTAAAAACTATCTAAAATGCATCTATCTTTTTTATGGGATCGCAAAGAGTTTACGTAGATAGAAGGCAAAAAGGATTATATGTATAAATGTACGTTATATTTAGTATGATAAATAGTAAACACTTGGAACAAAAATCAACATGAATTGATAATTTCCCCTTCACTGTAAGTTAGTTTAAGCTAGGGTGAAATAACTCATGATAGGGTCAATTTGGTTAAAGAACGGAAGTCACTCTCTAGAAAAGCTTTTAGCAATAGAAACGAGGTGTATAGAAATCTATTTGATAAATCAAATTCTATATCATGTAAACAATTACAAAAAATGAATAGAATAAGTTCGTAAGTTTTTATGTGAAAAAAATTCAAAAAGCTTTTTCTATTTTTAAAACTGAAGATACACAATGCAACAATATTTTTATCACACACCAGTGACTAGGTTATCATAAAAATAGCTCAATTATAATATCTAAAGCAGTAACTTTACTATTCATTAATTGTTTTTATTTGGCATTCAATAGAAAAAAGTTAGCATGTATCATATCAAGTATATTTTAAATATAAAAGATGCATTAATTCACGCTTTAAAAACTTAAGAAACAGTAAGCTTAGGAGCCGTATGAGGGATAAATTTCATGTACGGATTTGATCGAGAGAGTAAACTAATAAGTAAAATTAGTTACTCGATTCTTAATCTTAATTAATATTATTATAATGCTATATAAAGTTTTGTTTATGTTTAGTATGTTGTAGAGATTTTTTTAATATAATGCTAAAACAATCAATTACAGTAAGCAACAAGTCATTAGGACTATTTTTCGATAATCCTATAATCGCTAATCAAGATAAAAAAAATCTTATAAGTAAAGTTTTTGCAGAGCACGTTTCATCGACTGTTTTAGATTTCTTGATGGTATTAGTTGATAGAGGTAGAATCAAGCTTCTACGAAATGTAGCTGAGAAATACTTAGAACTGGCTTATAAGTTGTCATCTATTACAGTTGCAAAAGTTCAGACCGTACAGTCTTTTAGTCCAGATCAAGAAGTTGCCTTAATTGCAAAAATCAAAGCAATGACTCAATCGGACGAAGTAAAACTTATTGTAGAAATAGATGAAGGACTACTAGGTGGTTTTACAGTTCAAGTAGACTCTAAAATTATCGATGCTAGTTTAAAAGGAAAAATTAGACAAGTTGCATCTCATTTAGATGTTATAATATAATAACACATGAGCATATAGTCCTTTCTTTTTTTATATATCGTAATAGGTCGAATGATTAATCTTATCTTAAAACACTACTATCATTACCAGATATTAGACTTATGAATAAAAGAATAATGTTTATTTTATATTTATCGTGCTTATAAAATTGCAATTTTACATATGAAGAATAAAGATCTGTATTAAAATGATTTAAATATCAAAATTTAAATATAGTGAGATTGGTTTCGAAGTTAAAGTGCGATTTGTTCTTAAGTAAAACTAATGTTTAAGAAGGTTCCCGATAACCTTAAAACTAAAAATAGCTCAAGGATTTATAGTATTGAACTCCCTATAAATTAACTAATATATATTCGTTGGTGGAATTCCAACCCTCCTCGGGACAGGAGAAGTGCCGATAGTGCCCGTAACAGCTATAGATTATAGTTTTGTGGTAATACAATTCATGTTAAAGCCGGGAAGTCACCGTGCCAAAAAGATAAGTGAGAAATTTTCAAGTAGTGCTTGGCAAACTTCTAAGACAAACAAATGCTAAGTTATTTAAAAAGTGTCTAATCGAACTAGTTGTAATCTAACCATCAATTTCATAATTAGGATTCTTAAATCACCCGTATGAGACATTTAAACATTAATTACAGTCCTTGGTAGAGAGTAGGCAAATTAGTAATAGTCTAAAGAAGTAAGAAGAAATCATTGGAACAAATAAAAACAATATGAAAATTCCTTATTGAAAGAAAATAAGGTAGGCTTCCATTAATCATAAAGTCAAATGAATTAATATGGGTAGGAAGGTGATTAACTTCGCCTAAGGTTTATAGAATATATTGTGTAAAAGAGATAAAGTCTTATGCAACTAACTCGTCAGAAATGTGTTGAAGACTGGAAAACTTTACCTTAGAAGAAATTTTGAAAACAGGTTTTTCGTCTTCAACATCGAATATATAAAGCGCAACAAAAAGAGAATTATAAATTAGTAAAAAAATTACAAAGACTTTTCTGTAAGTCTCGAGCAGCTAAATTCTTAGCAATTAGACAAGTTACACAACTTAATAGAGGGAAAGTCATAGCTGGAATTGATGGTATATCTAAACTTCAAGAAAGGGAAAGATGTGAACTATTTGAAGATTTAAAAAATCTAAAAAAATATAAACATCAACTTTTAAAAAGAGTACATATACCTAAAACTAATGGAAAAAAACTTCCTGTAGGTATTCTGACAATCAAAGATAGAGTGGTACAATGTCTTATGAAATATTTATTAGAACCTGTATATGAAGTATATGAATCAAAAGGATCTTAGGGGGGAGACCTGGAAGAGCCGCACAGGATGCTCAGCAAAATATTTTCATAAATCTAGGCCGACCACAAACTAATTATAAAAAACGAATTTTGGAATTAGATATCGCAAAATGTTTTGATAACATAAATCATGAAAAACTCATGAGTTGAATACACTTGCCAGTACAAATGCATAAAATCTTGCGATTAGCATTAAAAGTAGGTTTATTAAAGAAAAGAGCTCGTACAGAAGTAAGGAACACCTAAGGAGGTATTATATCTTCTTTATTATGCAATATTGCATTGTATTGAAGATATTTGGAACCAACCGGCGAAATATTTCTGCAATACTTACAATAGAGTTAGAGTGAAAAAATCAGCTATGATCCAACGGGGGATTCGATATGCAGATGATCTGATCTTCTTTTTAGAAGATCAGGAAAATGCTGTAGAACTCAGAAGGAAAATGATGCTTTTTTAGCAGAAAGAGGTCTAAATGTCAAAGAGGCAAACAATAATTTAATCCTATCCACAGAAGGTTTTAATTTCCTAAGTTGGCGATTTGAAGTTAAAGCAAACTATGCGTTAACTTGCTGGCCATCGAAGAAAAACAGAAGAAAGCTCAAGGATAATATAAAAATTGTAATGCGAGATTGTCGTTTCAAGCTTAACAAGCGATTGAGTAAGGTTAAAGTAATTTATAGAGGCTGGTGAATTATTACCAATATTGTGACTTATCCAAAATAAACTTATAGTCAATAAATGATTGGGTTTACAAATTCGTTAAGAAAGCAAATAGTAAACTTAATAAAAAAGATAAATCTATTGCAAAGATAAAAAGATTAAATACAATCAAAGATATCTTCAATGCTAACAGTTATTCTTTATTTGGATATGTTGCTGTAAAAAGTAATAAATCGCCATTTGATAATGACTGGATCTATTGAAGTAAGCGCAAACAAAAACAATATTGGGGCCCCACAGCCAAGATACTAAAATAGCAAAAGTTCAAATGCGGTGCCTATAATTTGTAATCGATGATCATATTGAACTTCATCATAAAGATGGAAACCATCAAAACAATCTAAATAAGAATCTAATGGTTCTTCACAGAGAGTGTCATCAATATCAACCTATTCGTGGGTTAAAAAAGCGCAAGGCGCAAGCTTAATAAATCAGGGAGCCGTATGAAGTGAAAGTTTCACGTACAGATCTGAAAGAGAGGGAAATCCTATAAGTCCGATAAGTATATTAGATTATGGTCTATTGATTATATTTAGTTCTATTCTATTTAATAATATACTTGTAATATAAATGAAATGGATCTTTCTATTCAACCAGTTATGAAAAGTCAGTAAAAAAGATATGAAAAATCTATTATTTGAATGAAATAAATTTTAACTTAGAAAGAGCAATCGCTCTGAATTTACTAACCATATTCGTAAAGAAGAATATAATATCAAGTCATCAACCCTCTTTTATATGATGAAAGTAATACTATTATTACTCAAAGTCATACAGATGATGAAGTAAGGCCCTACAGACATATGAAAAATTTATAAATTGATGAGTTATTATTATTATTAGATTGTTATAGTTATAGTCAACAAAAGCATCAAACAATAGAAAGCTGAGATCTAATTTTATCGCTTAGATAGTATCATCTTATATGTATCTTTTATATTGTATTTTTAAAGATAATTTTAAGATAGTTATTTGATGAAATGATTTAACTTCTAAAACAAAAAAATAAGTAGTTAGTAAATACGAATAAAGACAACTTGGTGAGGATCCTTTTTCAAATACATAGCAGTTAAAGTATTAAATCATAAATAGAATCCATTTGGATAAGATTAGCATGGGTAGGAAGGTGAGTGATTTCGCCGAAATATCTCTGATATTGATTTAGTTTATACAATATGTGCGATTTGTTCTTAAGTAAAACTAATGTTTAATAAGGTTCCTGATAACCTTACAACTAAAAATAGCTTAAGGATTTATAGGATTGAACTCCCTATAAATTAACTAATATATATTCGTTGGTGGAATTTCAACCCTCCTCGGGACGGGAGAAGTGCCGATAGTGCCCGTAACAGCTATAGATTGTAGTTTTGTGGTAACACAAATTCATGTTAAAGCCGGGAAGTCACAGTGCCAAAAAAATAAGTTAGAAATTTTTAAGTAGTGCTTGGCAACCTTCTAAGACGAACAAATGCTAAGTTATTTAAAAAGTGTCTAAATAAACTAGTTGTGATTTAATCATCAATTTCATAAATAGCACTCTAAAATCACTCGTATGAGACATTATATTGATTAATTACAGTCCTGGGTAGAGAGTAGGCAAATTAGTAATAGTCTAAAGAAGTAAGAAGAAATAATTGGAACAAATAAAAACAATATGAAAACTCTTTATTGAAAGAAAATAAGGTAGGCTCCAATTAATCATAAAGCCAAATAAATTAATATGGGTAGGAAGGTGATTAAATTCGCCGAAGGTTTATATAATATATTGTACAAAAAAGATAAAGTCTTATGCAACCAACTCGTCAGAGATGTGTTGAAGACTCAAAAACTTTACCTTGGAAGAAATTTCTAAAACAGGTTTTTCGTCTTCAACATAGAATATATAAAGCGCAACACAAAGAGAATTATAAATTAGTAAAAAAATTACAAAGACTTTTCTTTAAGTCTCGAGCAGCTAAATTCTTAGCAATTAGAAAAGTTACACAACTTAATAGAGTGAAAGTAGCAGCTGGAATTGATGGTATACCTAAACTTCAAGAAAGGTAAAGATTTGAACTATTTTAAGATCTAAAAAATTTAAAAAAATATAAGCATCACCTTTTAAAAAGAGTATATATACCTAAAACTAATAGGGAAAACCGTCCCTTAAGTATTCCGACAATCAACGATAGAGTGGTACAATGTCTTATGAAATATTTATTAGAACCTGTATATGAAGAATATGCATCAAAAGGATCTTGGGGGGGGAGACCTGAAAGAGCCGCACAGGATACTCAGCAAAATATTTTCATAAATCTAGGCCGATCACCAACTAATTTTTGATAAGATAAATCATGAAAAACTCATAAGTTGAATACACTTGCCAATACAAATGCATAAAATCTTGCGATCAGCATTAAAAGTAGGTGCATTAAAGAAAAGAGCTCGTACAAAAGTAAGGAACACCCAAGGAGGTATTATATCTTTTTTATTATGCAATATTGCATTGTATTAAAGATATTTGGAACCAACCGGCGAAATATTTCTGCAATACTTACAATAGAGTTAGAGTGAAAAAATAAGCTATGGTCCAACGAAGTATTCGATATTCAGATGATCTGATCTTCTTTTTAGAAGATCATGAAGATGCTGTAGAACTTAGAAGGAAAATGATGCTTTTTTAGCAGCAAGAGGTCTAAATGTCAAAGATGCAAAAACTTATTTAGTCCTATCCACAGAAGGTTTTGATTTCCTAGGTTGGCGATTTGAAGTTAAATGGAACCATGCGTTAACTTGCTGGCCATCGAAGGAGAACAGAAGAAATCTCAAGAATAATATAAAAACCGTAATGCAAGATTGTCGTTTCAAGCTTAACAAGCGATTGAGTAAGGTTAAAGTAATTTATAGAGGTTGGTGGAATTATCACCAATATTGTGACTTATCCAAAATAAACTTATGGTCAATAAATGATTGGGTTTACAAATTTGTTAAGCAAGCAAATAGTAAAATTAATAAAAAGGATAGAGCTATTGCAAAGATAAAAAGATTAAATACAATCCAAGATATCTTCAATGCTCACAGTTATTCTTTATTTGGATATGTTGCTGTAAAAAGTAATAAATCGTCATTTGATAATGACTGGATCTATTTTGTAGTAAGTGCAAACAAAAACAATATTGGGGCCCCACAGCCAAGATACTAACACAGCAAAAGTTCAAATGTGGTGCCTGTAATTTGAAATTTGTAATCGATGATCATATTGAACTTCATCATAAAGATGGAAACCATCAAAACAATTTAAATAAGAATCTAATGATCCTTCACAGAGAGTGTTATCAATATCAACCTATTCATAGGTTAAAAAAGCGCAAGGCAAAAGCCTAATAAATCATGGAGCCGTATGAAGTGAAAGTTTCACGTACAGATCTGAAAGAGAGGGAAATCTTATAAGTCCGATAAGTATATTAGATTATGATCTATTGATTATATTTAGTTCTATTCTATGTAATAATATACTTGTAATATCGATGAAATGGATTTCTCGATTCAAGCAATTTAAGAAAAGAGTACTTAGTAGAAGACTATTGAAATTACAAAAGAATAAGTATTATTATTGCAAACTGTATTTTTTAATAGAAAATAATATAATATTTCATCATTAAAACAGTTAATCTATAGATAAGTTTATAGATAAGATAATAAAAAAGTTATAAGTATCTGACAAATTATGCTATCCAAAGATACTAATGTATGGTATCAAAAGCCTAAAACGGTAGCAGTATAAATTTTGGAGCTGTATAAGGTGAAAGTCTCACATACTAGTTCTAACAAAAAGGGAATATGTAGAAGTTAAAAAAACAAATAATTTTAAGGCTTCGTGCAATAACAGCCTTCATTAAGACTCGCTTATAATCTATTAAAATTCTCGATTTTGACCTAGTATTTTTTTATTATATCGTGCTGTATTACTAAGCCCATATTTATTTTTTTAATTTTAATATAAAGTTTATGATCGAGAAGTCTCGCTTTGTATTTGATTAGTAAAACTATAATTGATATGTATATTAAAATATTTAATAATTATATATAGTGCGATTTGTTCTTAAGTAAAATTAATGTTTAAGAAAGTTCCTTCTAACCTTAAAACTCAAAATAGCTTAAGGATTTATAGGATTGAACTCCCTATAAATTAACTAATATATATTCGTTGGTGGAATTCCAACCCTCCTCGGGACGGGAGCGGTGCCAAAAAGATAAGTTAGAAATTTTCAAGTAGTGCTTGGCAAACTTCTAAGACGAACAAATGCTAAGTTATTTAAAAAGTGTCTAAAGTTACTAGTTGTGATCTAACCATCAATTTCATAAATAGGATTCTTAAATCACCTGTATGAGACATTATATTATTAATTATAGTCCTGATTAGAGAGTAGGCAAACTAGTAATAGTCTAAAGAAGTAAGAAGAAATAATTGGAACAAAGAAAAACAATATAAAAACTCCTTATTGAAAGAAAATAATGTAGGCTTCAACTAATCATAAAGCCAAATGAATTAATATGGGTAGGAAGGTGATTAACTTCGCCGAAGGTTTATAGAATATATTGTACAAAGAAGATACAGTCTTATGCAACAAACTCGTCAGAAATGTGTTGAAGCCTGGAAAACCTTACTTTGAAAGAAATTTCGAAAACAGGTTTTTCGTCTTCAACATAGAATATATAAAGCGCAACAAAAAGAGAATTATAAATTAGTAAAAAAATTACACAAACTTTTCTTTAAGTCTCGAGCAGCTAAATTCTTAGCAATTAGACAAGTTACACAACTTAATAGAGGGAAAGTAACAGCTGGAATTGATGGTATATCTAAACTTCAAGAAAAGGAAGGATTTGAACTATTTGAAGATCTAAAAAATCTAAAAAAATATAAACATCAAATTTCAAAAAGAGTATATATACCTAAAACTAATGGGAAAAACACCTCCTTTAGGTATTCCAACAATCAAAGATAGAGTGGTACAATGTCTTCTGAAAATATTTATTAGAACCTACATATGAAGCATATGCATCAAAATGATCTTGGGGATTTAGACCCGGAAGAGCCGCACAGGATGCTCAGCAAAATATTTTCATAAATCTAGGCCGACGACAAACTAATTATAAAAAACGTATTCTGGAATTAGATATCGAAAAATGTTTTAATAAGATAAATTATGAAAAATTCATGAGCTTAATACACTTGCCAAAACAAATGCATAAAATCTTGCGATCAGTATTAAAAGAAGGTGTATTAAAGGAAAGAGCTCGTACAGAAGAAGGAACACCCCAAGGAGGTATTATATCTCCTTTATTATGCAATATTGCATTGCATTGAAGATATTTGGAATCAACCATCGAAATATTTCAGCAATACTTACAATAGAGTTATAGTAAAAAAATCAGCTATAGTCCAATGGGGTATTCGATATGCAGATGATCTCATCTTCTTTTTAGAAGATCAGGAAGATGCTGTAGAACTTAGAAGAAAAATAGATGCGTTTTGAGCAGAAAGAGGTCCAAATGTCAAAGAGGCAAAAACTCATTTAGTGCTATCCACAGAAAGTTTTGATTTCCTAGATTGGCGATTTGAAGTTAAAGCAAACTATGCGTTAACTTGCTGGTCATCGAAGAAAAACATAAGAAATCTTAAGGATAATATAAAAACCGTAATGCGAGATTGTCGTTTCAAGCTTAACAAGCGATTGAGTAAGGTTAAAGTAATTTATAGAGGTTGGTGGAATTATCACCAATATTGTGACTTATCCAAAATAAACTTATGTCAATAAATGATTGGGGTTACAAATTCGTTAAAAAAGCAAATAGTCAACTTAATAAAAAGGATAGAGCTATTGCAAAGAGAAAAAGATTAAATACAATCAAGGATATATTCAATGCTCACAGTTATTCTTTATTTGGATATGTTGCTGTAAAAAGTAATAAATCGCCATTTGATAATGATTGGATCTATTGGAGTAAGAGCAAACAAAAACAATATTGGGGCCTCACAGCCAAGATACTAACACAGGAAAAGTTCAAATGTGGTGCCTGTAATTTGAAATTTGTAATCGATGATCATATTGAACTTCATCATAAAGATGGAAATCATCAAAACAATCTAAATAAGAATCTAATGGTTCTTCACAGAGAATGTCATCAATATCAACCTATTCATGGGTTAAAAAAGCGCAAGGCAAAAGCCTAATAAATCAGGGAGCCGTATGAAGTGAAAGTTTCACGTACAGATTTGAAAGAGAGGGAAATCCTATAAGTCTGATAAGTATATTAAATTATGGTTTATTGATTGTATTTAGTTCTATTCTATGTAATAATATACTTGTGCTATAGATGAAATGGATCTCTCGATTCAACCTATATATTATTATTTATAAATCTATTATTTAGAAATCAGAAACAATCTCTTTGCTATTTTTTTAGTATAAATGGATTAATCAAAATATCTTAAATATTATAAATAAGTCCTAAGATCTATTTGATATAAAATGAATTTTAATATGTAGAATTGAAACTTATAAGCTAATTGAAGATAAATTTAAAAAATATTATTTTATCAATAACTGATCTCAGTCAATTATATCATCATTTAATATTAAAATTGTATAAAATATATATATATTTGTTTTATTTATGTACAAGATATTAATAATTATATATCATCAACTGAGTAATAAAGTAGATTCATTAAGACTATAGCTAAAAACAATAATTAATTACACAAAACAGTCCTTTTTTACGTATAGCAGTCGATTTTGTATATTTGTACATTAAGATGCTTATAAAATCTCTAGTACTTTAAGAATTAAAAAGTCGCAAAAGCGGGCTATAAATAATATATAATATTGACTATTTACTAATTCAACGTTTTTTGTGGAAGTTCTCCACTTCTATAAGTGGGGTTGTTCACAATTATACGAAACATGATAAAAAAACTATTCGTGGTTAATCTATAATATTAGCATAAGTGTGATGTGTATTCAAAACGAAATCTCTTATATCATTTTTGTATTAATATCAAAAATTGAAGTTATAAAATAACACCCTTTATTCGGTTTTATCTTAATTAATTCATAGTGAGACTAAGCTAGTGGGATGATTTATAATTAGATGGCATATAAAATTTCAAAGAATAAAAAACTAAAATTGAATAGAAATTAAAGAAAATATTATCCACATTAATATCTTGTTAAAATCTATATAACATTGTTGTTTAGATATCTTTATATTTGATTATTTGCTGAATAAGTTATATTTGTTATAATAACATTATAGTTCTCAATTATTTACCTGATAAATATATGATTTAATTTCACCTTTCTAATCTACAAAGACTAAGATAAAGATTCTATTAATAATAAATATGATAAAAATAAAGTTCTTATCGTCATAAAAAATGTCTTAAATATTTACTATAATTTTATTGCTGTCATTAATTAACTTTATATATTATTATTGAGTTCTATATTTTTACAATATGCTGTTTATAGAAAAAATTTTAATTTCAGACGAATAGATTTAGTCTAAAGTAAATGTGCGATTTGTTCTTAAGTAAAACTAATGTTTAAGAAGGTTCCTGATAATCTTAAAACTAAAAATAGCTTAAGGATTTATAGGACCGAAATTCCTATAAATTAACTAATATATATTCGTTGGTGGAATGCCAACCCTCTTCGGGATAGGAGAAGTGCCGATAGTGCCCGTAACAGCTATAGATTGTAGTTTTGTAGTAACACAATTTACGTTAAAGTCGGGAAGTCACAGTGCCAAAAAGATAAGTTAGAAATTTTCAAGTAGTGCTTGGCAAACTTCTAAGACAAACAAATGCTAAGTTATTTAAAAAGTGTCTAATGAAACTAGTTGTGATCTAACCATCAATTTCATAAGTAGGATTCTTAAATCACCCGCATGCGACATCTTTACATTAATTGCAGTCCTGGGTAGCGAGTAGGCAAATTAGTAATAGTCTAAAGAAGTAAGAAGAAATAATGGGAACAAATAAAAACAATATGAAAACTCCTTATTGAAAGAGAATAAGGTAGGCTTCAATTAATCATAAAGCCAAATGAATTAATATGGGTAGGAAGGTGATTAAATTCGCCGAAGGTTTATAGAATATATAAAGCGCAACAAAAGGAGAATTATAAATTAGTAAAAAAATTACAAAGACTGTTCTTTAAGTCTCGAGTAGCTAAATTCTTAGAAATTAGACAAGTTACACAACTTAATAGAGGGAAAGTAACAGCTAGAATTGATGGGATATCTAAACTTCAAGAAAGAGAAAGATTTGAACTATTTGAAGATCTAAAAAAGCTAAAAAAATATAAACATCAACTTTTTAAAAGAGTATATATACCTAAAACTAATGGGAAAAAACGTCCTTTAGGTATTCCGAGAATCAAATATAGAGTGGTACAGTGTCTTATGAAATATTTATTAGAACCTGTATATGAAGCATATGCATCAAAAAGACCTTGGGGGGGTAGACCTGGAAGAGCCGCACAGGATGCTCAGCAAAATATTTTCATAAATCTAGGCCGACGACAAACTAATTATAAAAAACGTATTCTGGAATTAGATATCGAAAAATATTTTGATAAGATAAATCATGAAAAACTCATGAGTTTAATACACTTGCCAATACAAATGCATAAAATCTTGCGATCAGCATTCAAAGTAGTTGTATTAAAGGAAAGAGCTCGTACAAAAGAAGGAACACCCCAAGAAGGTATTATATCTCCTTTATTATGCAATATTGCATTGCATGGCATTGAAGATATTTGGAACCAACCAGCGAAATATTTCTGCAATACTTATAATAGATGCTTTTTTAGCAGCAAGAGGTCTAAATGTCAAAGAGTCAAAAACTCATTTAGTCCTATCCACAGAAGGTTTTGATTTCCTAGGTTTACGATTTGAAGTTAAAGCAAATCATGCCGTTAAGTTGCTAGCCATTTAAGAATAATAGAAGAAATCTCAAGGATAATATAAAAACCGTAATGCGAGATTGTCGTTTCAAGCTTAACAAGCGATTGAGTAAGTTTAAAGTAATATATAGAGATTGGTGGAATTATTACCAATATTGTGACTTATCCAAAATAAACTTATGGTCAATAAATGATTGGGTTTACAAATTCGTTAAGAAAGCAAATAGTAAACTTAATAAAAAGGATAGAGCTATTGCAAAGATAAAAAGATTAAATACAATCAAGGATATCTTCAATACTCATAGTTATTCTTTATTTGGATATGTTGCTGTAAGAAGTAATAAATAGTCATTTGATAATGACTGGATCTATTAGAGTAAGCTCAAACAAAAACAATATTGGGGCCCCATAGCCAAGATACTAACACAGCAAAAGTTCAAATGCAGTGCCTGTAATTTGAAATTTGTAATCGATGATCATATTGAACTTCATCATAAAGATGGAAACCATCAAAACAATCTAAATAAGAATCTAATGGTCCTTCACAGAGAGTGTCATCAATATCAACCTATTTATGGGTTAAAAAAGCGTAAGGCAAAAGCTTAATAAATCAGGGAGCCGTATGAAGTGAAAGTTGCACGTACAGATCTGAAAGAGAGGGAAATCCTATAAGTCCGATAAGTATATTAGATTATGGTTTATTGATTATATTTAGTTCTATTCTATGTAATAATATACTTGTAATATAGATGAAATGGATGTCTCGATTCAACCAACCAAATAATCGATTTTAGAGCCAAGAAAATAATAATATACTTATTTATAAGTTTGATTTTATAATATAAGCTTTATTCAAATCTTATAAAGTTTCAGTACAATAATAAATTAAATATATTTAAAAATAGGAAAAAAAGTAATTTTTTGACAAACAAGACGCAATATCTTGTTTAAGCTGATTTGGAATACTTTTCATAATTAAAGAGATCAATATATTAAAAAAAGGTTAAATACATAATATTGAAAGAATAAGAGCAGAGAAAATTGTTTAAAGTAAAAAAATAATATTCTAATCTAATATATAGCAAATAACTATATCATAAGTTTAACTTCCTTATTTCATAAATTAGGTTTAGGTTCATGCAGTAAGATATCTATAGAATAAAATAATCTATTTTTAAGTTTTTAATACAATTTTCATATAAGTGTAATCTTAATATTTTAAGATTACACATTATAAATATAATTTCTTATTAGATAAACAAACCTTATTTATTTAGAAATTATAACTTATATATTTATGATTTCATATTTTAATAATAAAATTTATCTTATTATTATTTATTATGTCAATCTTATACATGTCAAGTTCGTTCATCAATTTAATAATTTTTGAGATATTCCTCAGAGTCTTATTATACAGCTTATGAGCTGTATAAAGTGAAAACCTTAAGTACAGTTCTTAATTAAAGATATTTTACTTTATATAAGATCTTTCCAGGTAAATATCGATTATTCCGGATATTTTTATAAACTTTATAAAAAAGTATAAAAAAATAAATATTAGTTTTTTTAGCCGTATTAAATTAATTTATATGTAAACTTTAATTTTGTTAAAGACTAATACTAATAGTAATAAATATATCTTGATTTGATACACTGAAAAAGTGCGATTTATTCTTAAGTAAAACTAATGTTTAAGAAGGTTCCTGATAACCTTAAAACAAAAAATAGCTTAAGGATTTATAGAATTGAACTCTCTATAAATTAACTAATATATATTCGTTGGTGGAATTCCAACCCTCCTCGGGACGGGACCAGTGCCGAGAGTGCTCGTAACAGCTATAGATTGTAGTTTTGTGGTAACACAATTCATGTTAAAGCCGAGAAGTCACAGTGCCAAAAAGATAAGTTAGAAATTTGCAAGTAGTGTTTGGCAAACTTCTAATACGAACAAATGCTAAGTTATTTAAAAAGTGTCTAAGTGTACTAGTTGTGATCTAACCATCAATTTCATAAATAGGATTCTAAAATCATCCGTATGAGACATTTTTTCATTAATTACAGTCCTGGGTAAAGAATAGGCAAATTAGTAATAGTCTAAAGAAGTAAGAAGAAATAATTGGAATAAATAAAAGCAGTATTAAAACTCCTTATTCAAAGAAAATAAGGTAGGCTTTAATTAATCATAAAGCTAAAGGAATTAATATGGGTAGGAAGATGATTAACTTCGCCTAAGGTTTATAGAATATATTGTAAAAAGGAGATAAAGTCTTATGCGACCAACTCATCAGAAATGTGTTGAAGACTGGAAAACTTTACCTTGGAAAAAATTTCGAAAACAGGTTTTTCGTCTTCAACATAGAATATATAAAGCGCAACAAAAGAAGAATTATAAATTAGTAAAAAAATTACAAAGACTTTTCTTTAAGTCTCAAGCAGCTAAATTCTTAGCAATTAGACAAGTTACACAACTTAATAGAGGGAAAGTAACAGCTGGAATTGATGGTATATCTAAACTTCAATAAAGAGAAAGATTTGAACTATTTGAAGATCTAAAAAATCTAAATATCAACTTTTAACAAGAGTATATATATACCTAAAACTAATGGGAAAAAACGTCCATTAGGTATTCCGACAATCAAAGATAGAGTGGTACAATATCTGATGAAATAGTTATTAGAACCTGTATATGAAGCATATGCATCAAAAGGATTTTGGAGGGATAGACCTGGAAGAGCCGCACAGGATACTCAGCAAAATATTTTCATAAATCTAGGCCGACGACAAACTAATTATAAAAAACGTATTCTGGAATTAGATATCGAAAAATGTTTTGATAAGATAAATCATGCAAAACTCATGAGTTTAATATACTTGCCAAAACAAATGCATAAAATCTTGCGATCAGTATTAAAAGTAGGTGTATTAAAGGAAAGATCGTACAGAAGAAGGAAGACCCCAAGAAAATATTACATCTTCTTTATTATGCAATATTGCATTGCATTGAAGATATGTGGAACCAACCAGCGAAATATTTCAGCAATACTTACAATAGAATCAGAGTAAAAAAATCAGCTATAGTCCAACGGGGTATTCTATATGCAGATGATCTAATCTTCTTTTTAGAAGATTAAGAAGATGCTGTAGAACTTAGAAGGAAAATAGATGCGTTTTTAGCAGAAAGAGGTCTAAATGTCAAAGAGGCAAAAACTCATTTAGTCCTATCCACAGAAGGTTTTGATTTCCTAGGTTGGCGATTTGAAGTTAAAGCAAACTATACGTTAACTTGCTGGCCATCGAAGAAGAACAGAAGAAATCTCAAGGATAATATAAAAACCGTAATGCGAGATTGTCGTTTCAAGCTTAACAATCGATTGAGTAAGGTTAAAGTAATTTATAGAGGTTGATGAAATTATCACCAATATTGTGACTTATCCAAAATAAACTTATGGTCAATAAATGATTGGGTTTACAAATTCGTTAAGAAAGCAAATAGTCAACTTAATAAAAAGGATAGAGCTATTGCAAAGATAAAAAGATTACATACAATAAAGGATATCTTCAATACTCACAGTTATTCTTTATTTGGATATGTTGCTGTAAAAAGTAATAAATTGCCATTTGATAATGACTGGATCTATTGGAGTAAGCGCAAACAAAAACAATATTGGGGCCCCACAGCCAAGATACTAACACAGCAAAAGTTCAAATGCGGTGTCTGTAATTTAAAATTTGTAATAGATGATCATATTGAACTTCATCATAAAGATAGAAACCATCAAAACAATCTAAATAAGAATCTAATGGTCCTTCACAGAGAGTGTCATCAATATCAACCTATTTATGGGTTAAAAAAGCGCAAGGCAAAAGCCTAATAAATCAAGGAGCCGTATGAAGTGAAAGTTTCACGTACAGATCTGAAAGAGAGGGAAATTCTATAAGTCTGATAAGTATATTAGATTATGGTTTATTGATTATATTTAGTTCTATTCTATATAATAATATACTTGTAATATAGATGAAATGGATCTCTCGATTCAACCAATACATTTGAGCTATAGTGTGATTTGTTACTAGATTATAATATTTCTGACAGACTAATGAAGTAATTTCAATGAAATTTCCAAGCTACATAAATGAGCTATATCAAAATAGTTGCACATTTGTAAAAATACATTTTTTTCATTTTAACCCTCTAGCAAAAGAATCACGTTTAAAAGCATCTTTTTTATAAATTTTTAGTTATAATTGCACTTATTTTTGCAGTCAATGTATCATAGCTCAAAAGTTATCTGTTATCGTGATTAATTTCGTTTAATTTTCCTTAACAATGACTAAGGAAAAAAAGCTTAATAATTTTAATAATTAATGTTTAATCGTATAAAAAAATACTTATAAAGACATTCATAGAAGTTCAGATAATTTATAACCATAATGATGGGGAAAGAAGGTGTAGTCTAAGATAACAACTAGAAAAATATTAGAAACAAAAAACAATCTAAATTTGTTTAATTTAGTGTAGCATCAGTAAGCATCGATATTTAGATTCATGAGGAGAGTGAATAAATTCACTCAAAAGCTTCGTATAATTAAATTACTTAGCCTGATTTATATTTACATATTTGATTAATCTTTTAAAACCCTTTAAAACTCAACTTTTGTTATATGATCAATCTTATAAAATATATTATCTCCAATATAAATAAATTAAAAGATTATAACAAAATATCACGAATAGTTAAATTAAAGAGAAAAGGATACGTTGACAAATATTTTAGATTTTAATGTAAGAAAGACCTCAAAGAAAAAATATTATAATTACAGCAATAACTTACCAAAAATCTTAAAAAAAAAGTAATGGTACCTTTCATAATGCGTGAGGAATATTAGCTTTTAAAACAATTAACAAATAATGACATTAAATCTAAAAGCTGTATAGGATAAAAATCTTAAATATAGTTTTTCTTTGCGAGTATTATAGTGCAAATAATAAATTATGAATGATTTCTTAAATTTATTTTGGAGTTGTTTGTTTTCCATACATTTTACTATTACATTTAATACCCTACTTTAACTATATTGAAAAATATGCGTTTAGTTCTACCAAGGAGACTAAAAGATACTACTCTAGTCTACTAAATACTTCTATTTGTTCTATTTCAGAATATATAAAACGAATAGTTTATTAAGTATTTGTTTTATAATTATCTTCAATTATCTATTATAATTAACAAGAATATGGTAAATATTAGACCAGACGAAATTAGCAATATAATCAAACAGCAGATCGAGCAATACAAAGAAGACGTAAAAGTTACTAATATAGGGACAGTTCTTCAGATTGGAGATGGTATTGCCCGTGTATATGGTCTTGACGAAGTAATGGCCGGAGAATTATTGGAGTTTGAAGATAAAACAATTGGCATTGCACTAAACTTAGAAAGTGATAATGTTGGAGTTGTATTAATGGGTGCTGGTAGAGATATTCTAGAAGGTAGTCCAGTACGTTCTACTGGACGTATTGCTCAAATTCCGGTTGGAGATGGATATTTAGGCCGTGTAGTAGATGCTCTTGCAAGACCATTAGACGATAAAGGAGATATTCCTTCTCAAGAATCAAGGTTGATTGAATCAAATGCACCTGGTATTATTGGCCGTCAATCAGTATGTGAACCAATGCAAACAGGAATTACAGCAATTGATGCAATGATTCCTATTGGAAGAGGTCAACGAGAATTAATCATTGGTGATCGCCAAACAGGAAAGACATCTGTAGCCATTGATACTATTATTAATCAAAAAGGTCAAGATGTAGTTTGTGTTTATGTTGCAATAGGCCAAAAAGCTTCTTCAGTTTCTCAAGTAGTATCATCTTTAGAAGAAAGAGGTGCATTAAGTTATACTATTATTGTTGCAGCAAATGCAGATGCTCCAGCAACACTTCAGTATCTTGCTCCTTATACAGGTGCAGCACTAGCTGAATATTTTATGGTGCGAACTGTTTCCATATTAAATACACAAAGTGTGTGTGGAACTTTAGTTTAATACACTAAAGCTTCTAACTAAAACTGTTGAGGGAGTATTACTCTATGAGTTTGTAGACTCATCCTTTTAATCTTGATAATAAGGCGTAGTAACCTTATGAAGTTGAGCAAAGGTTAGAAGTAGTGTATATATTAACGAATAGCATTTAAGCATCTTGCATCGAAATTCGGACAAATTTATTTGTAGATGTCGAGTCAAATTGCCAGTACGTAGGTGTCTCGTGAAGCACATAAGCTGTAATACTGTAAAAGGACTGGGAGATGTAATGTGTATATTCTAAGTACACGTCAAGAACAGTTTTGGAACAGGTTAATCTCATTTATTCTCTTGCATTATAAGAGGATTACTAACTTTATAGATAAATGAGAAGGGAAACCCTCAAAAAGCCAATACCCTTGTGAACTTCTTAAAAGTATGAATCAAGAGATATGCTGACATGAGGGGTGCAAGCTTAAATCTGTGAAGTCAGGTCAATTATGAGCAATTTAAAAAATAAATTAGCGTGGAACAGCATAAATTGGACAATAGCCCGAAAAAACGTTCTAAGACTACAACACAGGATTTACAAGGCATTTCAACTAGGTAAAAATAAGAAGGTTAAATATCTTCAAATAAAATTAATAAATAGCCTTGATACCAAATTACTATCTATTTTACAAGTCACAACCTTCAATAAAGCTCTTAATACTATGGGGTTTTGATCAAGAGACCATGAAGACAGATGAGAAAAAGTTAAAATTGGCTTATAATGTAAAACTTGACGGAAATGCTAGTCCAATTCTAAAAGTTAATATTTCTAAGTCAGGAAATAAAGAAACTCGTTTTCTAGGTATTTCTATAACACGCGACAGAGTAAAACAGCAATTATCCTTATTTGCTTCATAACCTGCTTCGGAAGTAGTATTTGAGTTTAATTTATCTAGATTCTAAAAAAGCCGCTTATGTCACGATGTTATAGAAGTAATCTTCTAAAGAGTTAAGCCTTGCAGCTTATAGTCTAAATAAATAAAACCTAGTTAGAACCTTGCCTAAACTTGCAGGAGACGGATGAGGTGAAAGTCTCACGTCCGCATCTGAAGACGATTCAGTATCGCGAGATGTTGTTTTAGTTTAACTATAATGGTAAAGCAACATTAGTAATCTATGATGATTTAACTAAGCAAGCTCAAGCGTATAGACAAATGTCTTTACTATTAAGAAGACCACCAGGACGTGAAGCATATCCTGGAGATGTATTCTATTTACACTCACGTTTATTAGAACGTGCTGCAAAATTAGACTCAACACTGGGTGGTGGAAGTATGACTGCATTGCCTATTATTGAAACACAAGCAGGAGATGTATCTGCATATATTCCTACTAATGTAATTTCGATTACTGATGGTCAAATATTCTTATCTGGAGATCTATTTAACGCAGGTATTAGACCAGCTATTAACGTAGGTATTTCTGTGTCTCGAGTTGGTTCTGCTGCGCAAATCAAAGCAATTAAGCAGGTTGCCGGTAAACTAAAACTAGAACTTGCTCAATTCGCAGAATTGGAAGCATTTTCTCAATTTGCTTCTGATTTAGATAAAGCTACTCAAAATCAGCTAGCTCGTGGTCAAAGATTAAGAGAATTATTGAAACAAGCTCAAAATTCTCCAATTCCTGTTGAAGAGCAAACAGCGTTAATTTATGCAGGAGTAAATGGATTCTTAGATGATATTGATTTATCAAAAATTAGTAGTTTCACACAAGCCCTAAGAGAAGATTTACGAAATTCTAAGCCACAATTTGGTGAAACAATCAGAAGCACTAAAGCATTAACTAAAGAAGCTGAAGAATTATTGAAAAAATCTATTCAAGATATAAAAGTAGCTTTTGCTAAGTAATTTCATGAAAACTAAAAAATAAGAAAAATACTTTATTAAAGTATTTTTCTTATTTTTTAGTCTTTATATGCTAAGGAGCTAGGATTTTAACCAGTCGTAACCTAATTTGGTAAAAAATTGGGAATAATCATTTCGTTATGAAACAAAATCTAAATAAATGCGATTATCATACAAAAATTTAGAATTATTATCTTTTGTAAATTTATAGAGCTTCCCTCTCGTTCAGAACGCGTAGATTAGACTTTCCCCTAATACGGCTCGCAGGATCTTATGGCTAACGCTTTGTTTTTCTTATATCTGACCTTAATAGCATAAGTGATGCACAACTTCTACATTCTTTATCCTATTATTTATACTATTGCTATGGTTATTCTTCAGGTAAATTTTTATATTATTTGTTATTTACTAGCATTGCCCATTATTATTACATATTAATATTACAGGCTTATTTTTTGTGTTGCATGCAGACACTTCAAAAGACTTTCTATCTTTAAATATTTTGTGGATTTTGTTAATGCTTTTAATTTTTACCTTAGCATAATTTCCTTATATATATATATGATATTTTATTAATTATTGATTAACTTTTGATAAATGATTGAATTAATGAGAATATTATCAATCGTTACATTCGGATTCATTTCCCTTTAATTTTTTGCCTAAAGTATAGTTGTAATCTTTCATTATTCTCTTGATATTTTAGATAATTTTTTTTACTATCTTTAATCTTAGTTTAAAGTTTTAGCCTCTTCTGTTATCCAATATAACTTAATTTTAGCGTTTGTATTATATTGTTTTCAAGTTTTAGAAATGATCTTCTCTCATCTATATCTTTTAAGTGCCATGCAATGTCAGATTATGTTAACGAGATGACATTTTATCTTTTTAGAAGATTTTTTTTATTGTTCTTTATTTTTTTATAAAAGACTCTATTATTTGAGAGAAATATACTGTATCTCTAAGATTTTGTACCAAAATATTATTTAATGGCTAATTTTAAGCTAAGATAGTAGAATGATTCAAAAGATATTTCAGAATACCAAAGCCCACATTTAAATTCTTAGCTTTAGCTGGAGGCATAAGCTTCATATGTTAGTGCTAAAATATATTTATCAACATATCAATAATGTTTAATAGTTATACTTAAATATTTTTTTGTACTTTTGGTTTTTGTGATATTATTTGTTTAATCTTCAGTATTCAAATATAAAATATTTGAAAGTTTTTTGACTAGTTGGAGCGTTTACTCGGGTTTATTTTAGTAACTGCATCTACTTTAGGAGTGACTTATATGAAATTTTTGTACTTTTTTAATGCTAAAAACTTTATAGATATAGATCTGAGAATAATTTGTTATAATTTGCTATTTTTTAAAAGTATGATATAATTCTTATTTGAGATAGAATAACTTTTTTACAAATTGCCTTAAAAATATTTTCTTTGACTTTTAAGCTGTGCTCTTCACCCATGTCTCCATTTAAGAGATTTTAGCGAAATTATTCGCTTTCTTATCAATGCTAATAATATTTTCCTATATATTATATCGTGGATAATCCACCCAGTTCTACTTTGTTTTTTCAAACAGGAAATCATACACTTTGTTTTTATTCGTTTCGACTAAATATTCTTTTGTTACGTTAGTAGTTAAGTCAATGCACCAACGATATCTCCTAGAATCATCATTAATTGTAGAAAAATTAATGATAAAGAAATTATCATTAAATCTAAGTCAAAAAATTAGAGTTTAGTACTTTAAATTTTGATGCTTTTATTGAATATAACCATCAGAACCTATTTAAATTGAATAATCAATTTCTAATTGATGACTATTCTTTTCTTAAGCTTTAGATTAAAATTACTCTCTCATTGTCAATAATATATTTAGTAAATTGAGATTTATTACTCTCTCAGTTAAAATTAATACCATCGAAATAATCCATTTTTTTAGCTGTTTATTTCAATTCTTTTAACTTATAACTTAGTAACGAATTGCACTTCTACTTTTTGTGCCAATTCAGCTTTTCCAGAAGATATAATTTTCCCATTTTCCATAATATGAACAAAATCAGGGGTAATATAATCTAAAAGTCGCTGATAGTGCGTAATCAAAATAATTGCATTTTCAGGACTTTTCAGCTTGTTTATTCCTGCTGCAATAGTTCTCAATGCATCAACATCTAATCCAGAGTCTGTTTCATCTAGTATAGATAATGAAGATTCAAGCAATGCCATTTGTAATATTTCATTTTTCTTTTTTTCTCCTCCGGAAAAACCTTCATTCACATTTCTTGTAAGAAAACTTTGATCTATACCAACAATTTTTAATTTAGGAATTAAAAAATTTAAAAAGGTTAAAGGGTCTAACTCTTCACGACCTTTGCTTTTTTGATGCATATTATAAGCCAAACGTAAAAAATCAGTATTACTAACACCTGGAATTTCAATAGGATATTGAAAAGCTAAAAAAATGCCTTGTAATGCTCTTACTTCTGGCTCTAAATCTGAAATTTCTTCATTGTTTAAAAAAATTTGTATTAATATAAACGATAATATTCTTTAAAGCTTATTTGCAAGGAACTATTAGGTATCAGAGTTTGATTTATAGCTTATATATATTTTGTTATACTTAGTTTTTATGCTCAGACTTGAATTGATAAATAGGATACTTAACAAATTATTATTTATGTATGACATACATTTTAACTAGATAAAAACCAGCAAATATTTTATAAAACCAGAATGGAGTGAATCAGTAATGAGGTAAGCTTCTGATATTTTACTATAAAATATGGGAAATAATAATAATAAGTCTATGTCTATAATTAATCTTTCACCACCAGTCTGTGTATAAGAAGGATGACCAGCGATTACTTTCGAAAATGTACTTTTACCAGAACCATTAGGTCCCATAATCGCATGAATTTCTCCTTTCTGTACCTGTAAATTTACTCCTTTTAGAATAGGAATATTATTTACAGTAGCCCTTAAATCTTTAACGTCTAATATCATATTATTGGTTTGAGTCATCCTACAGTTCCTTCTAGTTTTAAGCTTAACAATTTGTCTGCTTCAACGGCAAATTCCATAGGTAATTCCGAAAAGATATCTCTACAGAATCCGCTAATCATTAGTCCTACAGCATCTTCTAAAGAAATACCTCTTTGTAAAAAATAAAAAATTTGCTCTTCACCTATTTTTGAAGTGGAAGCTTCATGTTCAATTTTTGCAGTTGGATTTTTATGGATAAATATTTGAAACTATTTGTTAGAATAGATGTTAAATCAAAAATATTAAAGAATCTTTAAACATCTTTATTTTGAAACAGTATATTAGATTTTCACCTGATACAGCTCTTTAGTTACACGTCGTGACCTTTTTATCTTGTTTATAAATAACATTAGATAACCAGCAATATAGATATATACATTCAAATTCAAGAAGACTATCTTCGTACCTAATAATTCGATAAATGTTATAGGATATGTAATTATACTATTCTGTTTTGAAATACTTTATTAAAATAATCGGTATAGCACAAATAGCAATCAACTTAATCAAAATTTAAATAAAATATACATTGTTAATGTTTGAAGATTTTGCTTAATTCAATTGATGGTATTAAAATCATGAAAAAATTTGTTCATATATATATATATTAGTATTAATTATAATAATTAGGTTGAATATTTCTTCTATAAATACAAATTTATAAGACTTTAAGTATATTTATGTGTTAATTTGAGTAAAAAATTATAGAGTTATTACTATTGGTTTATAATTTATCAATAGAATTGCTAATAAAAAAACTAAGAATATTAATATTACTGTATTTATTACTGTATTAAATATTGTAATAGCAATTAAAAAATAATACTATATATTAAATATATTTACATCATGAACCTAGTACTTATATTATCATTAAGAATTAAGATTGATAAAAATAGAGAGTGTAACAATTGCTAGAAATGACTCTTTTGCCGACCTATTATATAGTATACATGTATACATAAATGTAGTAATCCAAGAAGATTATAAGAAAAATTATTTTCATGAACGTACCAATATATAACATTTTTATTTGAACCAAATATTTACATTTAAGTCACTTTAACCTTTTTTATTTTGTCTATTACAAGAAAATTTATTTTTTTTATAGTAAAGAAGAATTTTTACAATTGTAATTGTATTGATCTATTATATATTTATTGAAACTGCATAGAATCATTTAAGACATTTTTTTAGAATATATCTACTAGTTTCCGTGACTTCTAATTGCATAATAGTTTCTATTTATGTAGTCTGATTATGTCTTTAAAAATATCATTTTAAGATTAATTATAGTCGAAGATTAAATAATAATTGTATATTATAAGCAATCAATCAACTTTTTAATATTGATATTTTCATATGAAATAAATTGGTACTAACTGGTTAAAAAAAATAGATTCTCATTTTATTGATTATAACTAAAATTATTGTTGAAATACTTTACAATTAGAAAAAAATGTTTTAATCCAGAAACAAATCACACCCTATGCAATACTACACACAAAATATTAATTTTATATAGTACATTTTGAAAATTTAAATTTTAAGGTTCTTATCATCTATCTTTGTGAAAAAACTTTATATAAAATGTATCTTAACTTTTAGGATTTAATTCCTTATTATTTATAATTATCTATAACTATACACTAAATTTAGCATAAAAGATTTTAGAAAGAATTGTAATTATAATTATTATTGTGTTAATACTTCTCGTAGACTTAGTAGAATGTCTCTATTTATATTCTTATATACAAAATTAATCATATAAGATTATTTTTCATGTAAGAGTAAGTATTTTGCCATCTTTTTATTTTTAATTAAAATTTATGGTAAGGTGCTTAAGTAAAAAAATCAACAATATTGTAAACTGATGTCTCAATTATATTAAAAAAATTTGAATGGTGAATTAATGACTTTGCTATCATGCTTATTGCATTTACCTATATGTATAATGTTGGAGAATCGAGAATCCTAATAGGTTATAAGAAATTTTAAATCAAAATTGTTGTTTTACAAGAGTTGAGTATTCTAATTCTTTGGGAACTAACATAGATTTTCTCTCTCTTAGAACGCGTACGTGAAACTTTTACTTCATACGGCTCTCTAGCTTATACAGCCACCACTTTACTTTTTCACTACTATACATTGACACATGTCAATGGTATCAGTTTTGTGAAACTTCTAGATTTTTCATCATATTAATTTTATGATTACTATGCAGATATTAAAGTTTCAAATGATGTTATCCTTTTTAAATTGTATTGTATAAACTAAGCATATATCAGAGATATTTCGGCGAAATTACTCACCTTCCTAGCTATGTTAATATTATGCGAATACATTCTATTTATGCTATTTATGATTAACTTTTTTACCTGTTTTTTGAATAAATACATGCAACAGGTTATTTTTATTCGTGTTTACCAAATAATGCTTTCGTTGCTTTAGTAATTAAATTCGTTTACCAACTACCTTTCTCAGAATTATGCTGTCACTTTATATTTACAAGATTTATAGATAGTGATCAAGTATATATAATAAAATTTAAACTTTATCTTTCTCTGGATTTGATACTTTTATTGAAGATAACGATAATAACTTGCTAAGAATGAATAATCGAGTTCTAATTGATAACCTGTATTTTATCTTTTTCCATTAACAAGATTGTCATGATATTTAGTAAACCAAGAGTTTTTACTCTTCCTAAGTCAAAATTCATTGCATCAAAATTTTTAATATCTCTCTATCTTGATTTCATTAATTGGTTGAATCGAGAGATCCATTTCATCTATATTACAAGTATATTATTACATAGAATAGAACGAAATATAATCAATAGACCATAATATAATATACTTATCATAATATACTTATCGGACTTATAGGATTTCCCTCTCTTTCAGATCTGTACGTGAAACTTTCACTTCATACGGCTCCTTGATTTATTAGGCTTTTGCCTTGCGCTTTTTTTACCCATGAATAGGTTGATATTGATGACACTCTCTGTGAAGGACCATTAGATTCTTATTTAGATTGTTTTGATGGTTTCTATCTTTATGATGAAGTTCAATATGATCATCGATTACAAATTTCAAATTACAGGCACAGCATTTGAACTTTTGCTGTGTTAGTATATTGGCTGTGGGGCCCCAATATTGTTTTTATTTGCGCTTACTTCAATAGATCCAGTTATTATCAAATGGCGATTTATTACTTTTTACAGCAACATATTCAAATAAATAATAACTGTGAGCATGGAGGATATCCTTGATTGTATTTAATCTTTTTATCTTTGCAATAGCTCTATCCTTTTTATTAAGTTTACTATTTGCTTTTTTAACGAATTTGTAAACCCAATCATTTATTGACCATAAGTTTATTTTGGATAAGTCACAATATTGGTGATAATTCTACCAACCTCTATAAATTACTTATAAATTACTTTAACCTTACTTAATCGCTTGTTAAGCTTAAAACGATAATCTTGCATTACGGTTTTTATATTATCCTTGATATTTTTTCTGTTCTTCTTCGATGGCTATAAAGTTAACGCATGGTTTGCTTTAACTTCAAATCGCCAACCTAGGAAATCAAAACCTTCTGTGGATAGTACTAAATGAGTTTTTGCCTCTTTGACATTTAGACCTCTTTCTGCTAAAAAAGCATTTGTTTTCCTTCTAAGTTCTACAGCATCTTCCTGATCTTCTAAAAAGAAGATCAGATCATCTGCATATCGAATACCCCGTTGTACTATAGCTGATTTTTTTACTCTAACTCTATTGTAAGTATTGCAGAAATATTTCGCTGGTTGGTTCCAAATATCTTCAATGCCATGCAATGCAATATTGCATAATAAAGGAGATATAATACCTCCTTAGGGTTTTCCTTCTTCTGCACGAGCTCTTTCCTTTAATACACTTACTTTTAATGCTGATCGCAAGATTTCATGCATTTTTATTGGCAAGTGTATTAAACTCATGAGTTTTTCATGATTTATCTTATCAAAACATTTTTCGATATCTAATTTCAGAATACGTTTTTTATAATTAGTTTGTGGTAGGCTTAGACTTATGAAAATATTTTGCTGAGCATCCTGTGCGGCTCTTCGAGGTCTACCCCCAAGATTCTTTTGATGCATATGCTTCATATACAGGTTCTAATAACTATTTCATAAGACATTGTACCACTCTATCTTTGATTGTCGGAATACCCAAAGGACGTTTTTTCCCATTAGTTTTAGGTATATATACTCTTGTTAAAAGTTGATATTTAGATGTTTTAGATCTTCAAATAGTTCCTTAGATATACCATCAATTTCAGCTGTTACTTTCCCTCTATTAAGTTGTGTAACTTGTTTAATCGCTAAGAATTTAGCTGCTCGAGATTTAGAGAAAAGTCTTTGTGATTTTTTACTAATTTATAAGGCACCTTTTGTTGCGCTTTATATATTCTATGTTGAAGACGAAAAAACTGTTTTCGAAATTTCTTCTAAGGTAAGGTTTGCCAGTCTTCAACACATTTCTGACGAGTTAGTTGCATAAGACTTTATCTCTTTTTTACAATATATTCTATAAACCTTCGGCGAAGTTAATCACCTTCCTAACCATATTAATTCATTTGGCTTTATGATTAATTGAAGCCTACCCTATTTGCTTTCAATAAGGAGTTTTTATATTGTTTTTATTTGTTCCAATTATTTCTTGTTACTTCTTTAGACTATTACTAATTTGCCTATTCTTTACCAAGGACTGTAATTAATGTTAAAATGTCTCATAGGGGTGATTTAAGAATTCTATTTATGAAATTGATGGTTAGATCACAACTAGTTCTATTAGACACTTTTTAAATAACTCAGTATTTATTCGTCTTAGAAGTTTACTAAGCACTACTTGAAAATTTCTAACTTATCTTTTTTGCACTGTGACTTCCCGGCTTTAACATGAATTGTGTTACCACAAAACTACAATATATAGCTGTTACGGGCACTATCTGCACTTCTCCTGTCCCGAAAAGGGTTGGCATTCCACCAAGGAATATATATTAGTTAATTTATAGGGAGTTCAATTCTATAAATCCTTAAGCTATTTTTAGTTTTAAGGTTATCAGGAACCTTCTTAAACATTAGTTTTACTTAAGAACAAATCGCACTTCAACCTAGAACTGAATCATACATAAAGCTCAAATCTTGATGCCTTCATGCTATCATTATTTTTATATTAAATATATTTTGTCTTACAATCATTAAAAAGTTTTTTTAATGATTACTCGTAGATTAATTATTAAATCTTACTTTACTTGAATAAGTTGAAAATAGATAACAGTTGTCTAGAATCAAGTATCTTTCTCTATTAGAACTATTTATATAACTTTTGCCACAAATAGCTTTTTTTGGTTTATAAGAATATATTTTGTTAATAGTTAAAAAATTAAAAATAATACTAAGATTATATAGAATATTTTAAATCTTAATCTAACTTCACATAAATAAAAAATTAAATAAACTTTATCTAAATCAAAATTATTAAAATTTATGAATGACTATAGATGTATCTAGCGGAGAATCGAAAATTATTATATTATTATATATGATAAGAAAGTTGAAATTTTAAATTATTATCTTTTATATAATTAGATAGATTTTCTCTAAGTTAGAACGCTCGTACAGAAGACTTTCACCTTGTACGGCTCTCAGGTTTATCATATCATCTTTTATTATTTAGACACGTTAGATTGACGTGTGTGGATATAATAACTTGTTCAATAATGTTTTTTCATTATTTTACTGCAGGCTAATGATCTTTATAGTGAAATGATACAATATTTGTTGTTTGAAAATCTAGTTTTCAGTGATGATACTTATTCTTTGTAATTTTCAAGAGTATTTCACTAAGCCATTTTTTTATCGCATGATATAAACCAGGTCTTTATTCGAGACATTTTGACGAAATTACTCCTTTTCCTACCTATAACTTTGCCTGCTATTTTTTGAAAAAATGAGATTCGAGAGGTTGTTTTTATTCGTGTTTAATAAATATTGCTTTTATTGTTTTAGCAGTTAAATTAATTCACCAACTATTTATTCTATAATTATTTTTTAATCTACAATATAAAAAGTGAATATAAAGTAACTATATTTAAGCAATAGAATTTAAACTTAGTATACTCAATTTTGATGATTATATTAAATTAACTATAACAATAGGGTTAAATAGATCTATTGATTTTTAATTTTGATGTTATTTAGTTGAAAGCTCCTAACAATTTAAAGGACCTTATATTCATTCTTAATTCTTACTTTTCACTTCATAGAGATTTGTGCTTAAGGTTAAAGATTTATGAATTAATATATTTATTAAATGGAGAGTTATAAATCTTACTAAGTTAAAATTAATTGTATCAAAAGTATAGCTTTTTTATATCTTCGTATCTTGATTTCAAAAACTGGTTGAATCGAGAGATCCATTTTATCTATAGCACAAGTATATTATTACATAGAATAGAACTAAATATAATCAATAGACCATAATCTAATATACTTATCGGACTTATAGGATTTCCCTCTCTTTTAGATCTGTACGTGAAACTTTCACTTCATACGGCTCCCTGATTTATTAGGCTTTTGCCTTGCGCCTTTTTAACCCATGAATAGGTTGATATTGATGAGACTCTATGTGCAGGCCCATTAGATTCTTATTTAGATTGTTTTGATGGTTCCCATCTTTATGATGAAGTTCAATATGATCATCGATTACAAATTTCAAATTACAGGCACCGCATTTGAACTTTTGCTGTGTTAGTATCTTGGCTGTGGAACTCCAATATTGTTTTTGTTTGCGCTTACTCCAATAGATCCAGTCATTATCAAATGGCGATTTATTACTTTTTACAGCAACATATCCAAATAAAGAATAACTGTGAGTATTGAAGATATCCTTGATTGTATTTAATCTTTTTATCTTTGCAATAGCTCTATCCTTTTTATTAAGTTTACTATTTGTTTTCTTAACGAATTTGTAAACCCAATCATTTATTGATCATCAGTTTATTTTGGATAAGTCACAATATTGGTGATAATTCCATCAACCTCTATAAATTACTTTAACTTTACTCAATCGCTTGTTAAGCTTGAAACGACAATCTCGTATTACGGTTTTTATATTATCCTTGAAATTTCTTCTGTTCTTATTCGATGGCTAGCAAGTTAAAGTATGGTTTGTTTGAACTTCAAATCGCCAACCTAGGAAATCAAAACCTTTTGTGGATAGTACTAAATGCGTTTTTGCCTCTTTGACATTTAGACCTCTTTCTGCTAAAAAAGCATCTATTTTCCTTCTAAGTTTTACAGTATCTTCCTGATCTTCTAAAAAGAAGATCAGATCATCTGCATATCGAATATTCCGTTGAACTATAGCTAATTTTTTTACTCTGACTCTATTGTAAGTATTGTTGAAATATTTTGCTGGTTGATTCCAAATATCTTCAATGCCATGCAATGTAATATTGCATAATAAAAGAGATATAATACCTTCTTCTGTACGATTTCTTTCCTTTAATACACCTTCTTTTAATGCTGATCGCAAGACTTTATGCATTTGTATTGGCAAGTGTATTAAACTCATAAGTTTTTCATGATTTATCTTATCACAACATTTTTCGACATCTAATTCCAGAATACGTTTTTTATAATTAGTTTGTGGTCGGCCTAGATTTATGAAAATATTTTGCTGAGTATCCTGTGCGGCTCTTCCAGGTCTATCCCTCCAAGATCCTTTTGATGTATATGCTTCATATACAGGTGCTAATAAATATTTAATAAGACATTGTACCACTCTATCTTTGATTGTCGGAATACCTAAAGAACGTTTTTCCCCATTAGTTTTAGTTATATGTACTCTTTTTAAAAGTTGATGTTTATATTTTTTATATTTTTTAGATCTTCAAATAGTTCAAATTCTCCCTTTTTTTGAGGTTTAGATATACCATCAATTCTAGCTGTTACTTTCCTTCTATTAAGTTATGTAACTTGTCTAATTGCTAAGAATTTAGCTGCTCGAGACTTAAAGAAAAGTCTTCGTAATTTTTTTACTAATTTATAATTCTCCTTGTGTTGCGCTTTATATATTCTATGTTGAAGACGAAAAACCTGTTTTCGAAACTTTTTCCAAGGTAAGGTTTTCCAGTCTTCAACACATTTCTGACGAGTTGGTTGCATAAGACTTTATCTCCTTTTTATAATATATTCTATAAACCTTCGAGGAAGTTAATCACCTTCTTAACTATATTAATGCATTTGGCTTTATGATTAATTGAAGCCTACCTTATTTTCTTTCAATAAGGAGTTTTCATATTGTTTTTATTTGTTCCAATTATTTCTTCTTACTTCTTTAGACTATTACTAATTTGCCTATTCTTTGCCCAGGACTATAATTAATGTTAAAATGTCTCATACGGGTGATTTAAGAATCCTATTTATGAAATTGATGGTTAGATCACAACTAGTTCTATTAGACACTTTTTAAATAACTTAGCATTTATTCGTCTTAGAAGTTTGCCAGGCACTACTTGTAAATTTCTAACTTATCTTTTTGGCACTGGTGACTTCTCGGCTTTAACATGAATTGTGTTACCACAAAACTACAATCTATAGCTGTTACGTGCACTATCGGCACTGCTCCTGTTCCGAGGAGGGTTAGAATTCCACCAACGAATATATATTAATTAATTTATAGGGAGTTCAATCCTAGAAATCCTTAAGCTATTTTTAGATTTAAGGTTATCAGGAATCTTCTTAAACATTAGTTTTACTTAAGAACAAATCGCACTTTAACCTAGAAACGAATCGCACTATAGTAATTGATGAATAATCTGTGTTAATATAAATCCTTATAATCTATATGGATTATAACAAATTAAATTCAATAATTAAAAAACTCTAATATTAGACATCTCACTAAGGAAAAGTGTTGGCTTTAGATTTTTTTCCAATTAGTAAGGAATCACATTGAGAATAGTTTTGAGCTTGAAAAGCCTTAGGTCCTATTTTCACTAATCCTCTATATGTATTGGATGAGTGACCAGCCGAAATACCTTTAGAAATTATTTTACTTCTAGTATTATTTCCGATATGAATCATTTTAGTACCAGTATCTGCTTGTTGATAGTTATTAGTTAAAGCAACAGAATAAAATTCCCCTTTAGATTCTTTACCAATTAAAATGCAGCTAGGATATTTCCATGTAATAGCAGAGCCCGTTTCTACCTGCGTCCATGAAATTTTGGAGTTTTCACCTTCACATAACCCCCTTTTTGTTACAAAATTGTAAATACCTCCTATACCATCAGCATTTCCAGCATACCAATTTTGTACTGTTGAATACTTTATCTCAGCATTTTTAAAAGCTATTAGTTCAACGATGGCAGCATGTAATTGATTCGTATCATATTGAGGAGCAGTACATCCTTCTAAATAGCTAACATGACTATTAATATCAGCAATGATTAGAGTCCTTTCAAATTGTCCAGATTCTTGGTTATTAATTCTAAAATACGTTGAAAGTTCTAAGGGACACTTAGTGTTCTTAGGAATATAACAAAAGGATCCATCAGAAAAAACGGCCGAGTTTAATGCAGCAAAATAGTTGTCTCCGATAGGTACTACGCTACCTAAATATTTTTTTACTAGTTCTGGATATTTTTTAATTGCTTCAGAAATAGAACAAAATATAACACCGGCCTGTGCTAATTCGCCTTTAAAAGTTGTGGCAATTGAAACACTATCAAAAACGGCATCTATTGCAACATTGGATAAACGTTTTTGTTCATTCAATGGAATTCCTAGTTTATTGAATGTGTCCAGTAATTCAGGGTCAACTTCATCTAAGCTTTCTAATTTTTCTTTTACCTTAGGGACAGAATAGAAAAGGATATCTTGATAATTAATTTTAGGATATTTTACATATGCCCACAAAGGAGAAGACATTTTTTGCCATTGTCGGTATGCTCTTAATCGAAAATCAAGCATAAATGGAGGCTCTTTCTTTTTACTAGAAATTAGCCTAACGACATCTTCGTTTAATCCTTTAGGAAAATATTCAGATTCAATACTTGTAGAAAAAAGTTCGAGTTAAATGGTTATTTATGTAAAGAATTTTAATTCGACACTAAAATCATAAAAATATTATTGTAAATATATATGACTTTATTGATTATATAAATTTTCATATTTAATATTTGGATGTTTCGAATATTTTCTTAATTTATTGAAATATGTATGATCCTTATCATTGTAAGCAACGAAAGCCCATTGTCCATCTAGACGTTGCCAATAATGCCTAAAAATCCAATTCTTATTTCTTTTCGGATGGCGTTTTCTAGCCCATTTCCAAATAAGTTTATGCAGATATTGATTGAGTTCCGTAACTATATGATGAGACATATCAGTATAATTGTATTGTTTTGTCCAAAAATTAATTTCTACATTCAATTTAGTAACAAAATGATAAGCAGAAATATTTTTTGACTTTATCGTTAAGTTTTTTATTTTTCGTTTATGTAATTTCATTATTTCAGGAGCAACAGTGCCTGTTATGCTTGTTAAAGATTTTTTTAAAAAAAACCACTCATAAAACATAAAGCCTTCATCTATATGATGTATACAGGTTGTTTCTCTACTTAGTCGAAAGCCTCTTTTAATGACAAAACGCATTATTGAATATAATAAAATTTCAATATTTTGATAATTTGAACCTGTTGCTAAAAAATTAGATTTAATATGACTAATAAAAAACTTAGGATGAGTTTCAATCTGTACGCATTTAGATTTGTTTATCGTGAAACGATATACATATAGATGAAATGTTCTAATTAAGTAGAGTAAAAAGAAATCAATATAAGTTACGTTATTAAGATTATAGTTTGCCGTAATAACCAAAACGTTATCTCTAAAAAAATAATTTCTATACCAAAATCTCAGTAGATCTAAATCAATAGTAAATTCTTGTTTTAACCATTTGAAAATGAGTTGATGGTTATTAGGTACAATTTTAGTCATTAATACCCACTTTAGTGAAGGTTGACTGGTAAAAAGATTTATTATTTCTAAATAATTTTGTTTATTATTAAGATTGTTTTTTATTACTTTTTGTATTTGATGAATAGGATCAAGAGCCGCTTGCCATAGCAATAAGTTTGCGTAATTAACTATATTTGGTTTAGTATAGTTAATTTTACTGTAATTAAACTTTTGTAAACAGACATGATATCTTTGTTCATTCTTTTGAGAAAGTAATAAGGAATATAATCTTTTTTGAGAAGAGTTAAGTTAGTCACAGTTTGTTCAATTGCGCAAGTTTATGCTATATAAAACTTTAATGGTTATCTTTTTAGCTTAAAGCTTTCGTCCACATCAAAAGAAAAAATATTCATAATATAACAAAGTGATATTTAAATAAATTAGTGTTACAATCGATAGTTCTATTGTATAAAATAGGACTCTTTATCGCATTTATATTTTTGTCTTTTACTCGATCTCCTTATTCGTTATGCTAATCTTTTCTATTTAAGCTTCTGTGACTATCTTTTAAAAAGATTACTTTTAAAAAGATTATTAGTAGTCTTGAAGAATATAAATCATTTTTCGATTTTTTATCATTGATCTTACCTCAAGAATACAAGTTCCATTGTATCAATAAATCATTAAATATTATACATAATACCTATAGGTAGAATTTTTATTATATATAGGTAGCAATTAATCTTTTATATTATGAAATCTATAAAAATAGTTGTCAATTAATTTAGTATTATAGTTTAAATTAAAATAGATATTACATTATTTTCTTTAATAATATTCCTTCAATTATTTAATTTTATATGTAAAGTTTTGAATTATTAGAATTATTTAAAATTAAATTGAAATAACTAATTTGTTAACAATATTACTAGGAGTTTTAGGGATCAAATCATTATATTTATATTAATTATTTAAGAAACTTCTATGATAGATCATTAATATTAAATAATTATTTAAGTAGACTGAATCTAACTGATTGGTTGACGGCTATTTCTTGTATGATTTTGAATCTAGAGCAGAGGTTTAAAATAAAAGCTTTCTGGTAATATTTAACCATATGCCAATCTTTAGTTGATTATTACAAAATCATTTATATGATTAAATAAATCTTTTGTATAAATTATACAAAAAATAGCCCAAAAAGGTTTTTAAGCATTATCCTATATATTATACTTATAAAAATTAAAGTTTGTTATGATAGCGATCGATTCTATTATCATATTTATAAACTATAAAATAGCAATAAAAGATTTTAATATAAATTTCTCAATTAAATTAAGTAGTAATCAATAAAAAATTTATTAAATTTATTTGTTTCTTCTTGATTAGAACTATGAATTTCTCACTTCCATTGATTTTTGAATTTTCTTCTGTAGTTTAAAAACTCTTCTATTTAGCGGAAATAGAAGTAATGTTTAGAGACAAGTTATCTTTAGCAAACTTCTTTCTATTTAATTCAAAAATATAAAATCATTTTTTTTGATTTAATATAAATTACTTATGTAAAAAAAATACTTTTATGTAAAAAATAAAGAAAAGAGAATTTTATAGAATAAATTAATAATTTTAATCGGTTGATATGCAATGTAGATTTAAATTAAATTCATTTAATGATAAAAATTGATTGTGATAATAAAAAAGAATTGTATTATATATTTGTGATTTTTTTAATTCGATTTAATCAAACTAGTTTAGGTAAGAAATTTTTAAGAATAAAAACATGAGCACTAATAATGGTTTTCTATTATACACTATTACCTAAAATAACTTAATTAATGTCTTTTTTTTACTTACATTGCTAACCAATTGAATATTGACCAATTTCCTATGTACATTTTGTGTAATTATTATTATATATTTTGATTCTTTAAATTGATATAACCAATAATAAATATAGTTTACAACATTATATAAAAATTAATAAAATATCAAGAATTTCACCATTTATATTCTCTAGTGATTTTTTTTAACACATCATATAATGAAAATTTATAAAGTGCTTGAATTTTATTTTGATATTTTTTATAAGTACATAGAATAATAAAAAAATTATATTTTTGCAATGATTGTAGAAACAATATAAAAAAACAGATATTGTCTTGAATTTTAATTTTTAAATTATGATAATAAATAAATTATGATAATAAATAAATTATGATAATAAAAAATATTTTACATGAGCTATAAAGCATTTGATGCAGTAGGTATAGATTACATTAATGACAGTTTTTTCATGATAATAATAAAGATGTTAAGTAAATAAGAATTGTCCAGCAGATATTTTTTTTAGATATGAAAATAATACAAATTAATTTTTCTATCTTACTTTTATATTCACTAAATTTATTTCACGTAATGACTAATAAATAGCATCATATCTAAAATTATACTCTAGTTATATATAGAAAAGTTCTTATTTTGTATTAATAAATATTCTGTATAATAAATTTTTAAATTTTTACCGCTAAAACTAAAGTTTATTCTACTGTTTATATGAATAGTTTAGCTTTTTATAGAATGTATATTTATTAATGTTTGATACCTGAATGCAACAATAAAAAAAGTTAACTTTAATGAATAGTATTCATGAGAAAAAATCCTAACTACTATTTCTGATTGATTACCTAATGTATTGAATAGTCCAGTAATTTAAAAAATCAACTTGCATTGCATCTTAAAAAAATTTAATATGATCCTTATATAATTAGGCATTAAGATTTATTCTATTGTGCGTTAAAGAGATTTAGATATTTCGTTTTTGTCAATCCATACAGATGGATTATCATATCAGATAATTTTAATAAAATTATTGATTTATTTAGTGCGCGTACAATTTTAGTTTGCATATTTTATGACAGTTAAAACTTTGACTAAAAATTGTAATTACATAATATATTATATTAAAGAATTTTTTTATAAACAAGTAGATATAAACTAGTCATACAATCCATATTTATATGGCTGATTTACGAGATGATCTATATTGGATAACAAAACCAGAAAATTATTTGAAGTAACCATAGTGAATATTAATATAAAATGTATATTTAGTATATACTTTTTTAAGAATTACAACATAACATATAGTGTTACTGAACTATATAAAAAAATAATTAATTGACATAAATTTGTTAATTTAGAAATCTTGATAACGTATTTGAATGATAGTTTCTTAATTACAGATAAAGTAAGCGTATTATTTTATGCACTAATTTTAATAATATTTTCGTGAATAAATCATTTTTATTGTAATATAAACTAGTTTAATCTCAAATATAGCTTTAAAACACAAAACTTTTCAATATAAAAATCTTATATAATGCTCTAAGATAAACTGTTATATTGATTTTGAAAAATTTATAATCCATTAATTGTTTGAATAATTTGAAAAGAATTAAGGAGATAAGAACTCTTACTACAACTAAATTTATGAAGAATAAAATAACTAGTCTTTAGAACAATTGATAAGCTTCAGCATAAAAAAGTAAAATTTCTTAAATGATAAAAAGGAGATATTTATTCTAATTTATCCTATTCTATAGTAATATACTTACTCTTGATTTAATGTTAAGTATTGAAACTTTATATAAGGATTAAAAGATGATATGGGATGCCCTATTGTAATATTTGTATCTAAGTAAATATTCGTATTTAAATGCGAATTGATAACAAAGACATTTTCTATAATGACTCATATGATTAAAACATTAGAAGTAGTTGATATCATTGTTAGATAGAAATCTATTTTAAATTATATAAAAGATCGCTACTTAATAATAAGATAAAATTAAAAATTGTAGCATATTGCTACTTATAATAAAGAAAGCATAAAAGTAAATAGAGTCTTAATCGCAAAAAGAGTTTCTTTGTAGCTGTTATAAATAAGTTTTAATCTCTAGACTTATGTATACATCTAGACTTTAAGATTAATATTCTGTTGTAATAAAATATATCTGAATCAAATTTTTCCATGATATGAAAGTAGTCTTCAAATTTTTATCTTTTATATTTCAAATGAATTAAGCGATTTATCTTAGTCTTACACTTTCATTTAATGCCTTTAGTAGCATAATTTGTGAAGATATACAATATTCTAAATGCAACTTATCTGAGTATAAAACTATTTAAAATGATTACACGCATAAATAAATTGTAGGAATCGAGAGATCAAGTGTATAAAATCGTACTAATATGCTCCCTCTTTCTTAAAGATCCGTACATGAAGCTTGAACCTCATACAGCTCACTGGCTCACTAATGTATGTTATGATTCTTAGGAATTTTATCAAATTTATAAGCTGAGTATAACACACATTATTCATCAATTTTTTTGATTTTTTAGATTGAAGATTAAAAAATCTAAAAAAAGTTGTTGTATATGGGTATTTGTTTAATTATGAAACTAGTTATTATTCAGTCGAGTCTATAACACACTACTTTCTTGATAAAAGATATAAATAGAAAGCATACTTGCGTTACTGAAAGCCTCGAAAAGAAGTTATAATCTTTCTTATCCAATAATAGTTAATCTATTTATTCTTGTAAACTATTAGGGCTGAGCTAGAAATAGTAACTAGTTCTATTTTCTTTTTGTTTTGAATGTTCATTATTTATTAACTTAGGTTTAACATACAGAGAGGTTTAATCCAATTTGCCCACCATCAATTTATATCTGTTTAAATTCGATAAAAAAAGAGACTAGTTAGATAGAGGTTTCCTTGTTATTTTTTATTGCTTATGATAGTAGTACACCTAGACACTTTACGGATTTCCCTTAGTAATATTGATCTTAAGAGAAGTTTAATACACAATTTTAATGGAAAAATAGCTATAATTACTTTTTAACTCTTTGTCATTTATTCGCTCATTAATATGAACATTCAGTTCTACTTTAATATAAAATAAATTAAAATATTTTAGTGTAATCAAATTCAAAAACTCTACGATCTTAAGAGATTATAGGTTGAATCGAGAGATCCATTTCATCTATACTATATTACAAGTATATTATTACATAGAATATAATCAATAAACCATAATCTAATATACTTATCGGACTTATAGGATTTCCCTCTCTTTCAGATCTGTACGTGAAACTTTCACTTCATACGGCTCTCTGATTTATTAGGCTTTTGCCTTGCGCTTTTTTAACCCATGAATAGGTTGATATTGATGACACTTTCTGTGAAGAACTATTAGATTCTTATTTGGATTGTTTTGATGGTTTCCATCTTTATGATGAAGTTCAATATGATCATCGATTACAAATTTCAAATTACAGGCACCGCATTGGGACTTTTGCTGTGTTAGTATTTTGGCTGTGGGGCCCCAATATTGTTTTTGTTTGCGCTTACTCCAATAGATCCAGTTATGATCAAATGGCGATTTATTACTTTTTACAGCAACATATCCAAATAAAGAATACCTGTGAGCATTGAAGATATCTTTGATTGTATTTAATCTTTTTATCTTTGCAATAGCTCTATCTTTTTTATTAAGTTTACTATTTACTTTCTTACTTTCTTAACGAATTTGTAAACCCAATCATTTATTGACCATAAGTTTATTTTGGATAAGTCACAATATTGATGATAATTGCACCAACCTCTATAAATTACTTTAACCCTACTCAATCGCTTGTTAAGCTTGAAGCGACAATCTTGCATTACGGTTTTTATATTATCCTTGAGATTTCTTCTGTTTTTTTTCGATGGCTAGCAAGTCAACGCATGGTTTGCTTTAACTTCAAATCGCTAACCTAGAAAATCAAAACCTTCTGTGGATAGAACTAAATGAGTTTTTGTCTCTTTGACATTTAGACTTTTTTCTGCTAAAAAAGCATCTATTTTTCCTCTAAGTTTTACAGCATTTTCCTGATCTTCTAAAAAGAAGATCAGATCATCTGCATATCGAAAACCGCGTTGGACTATAGCTGATTTGTTTACTCTGACTCTATTGTAAGTATTGCTGAAATATTTCGCTGGTTGGTTCCCAATATATTTAATGCCATGCAATGCAATATTGCATAATAAAGGAGATATAAGGCCTCCTTGGGGTGTTCTTTCTTCTGTACGAGCTCTTTCCTTTAATACACCTACTTTTAATGCTGATCGCAAGATTTTATGCATTTGTATTGGCAAGTGTATGAAACTCATGAGTTTTTCATGATTTATCTTATCAATACATTTTTCGATATCCAATTCTAGAATACGTTTTTCTCCATTAGTTTGTGGTCGGCCTAGATTTATGAAAATATTTTGCTGAGCATCCTGTGCTGCTCTTCCAGATCTAAACCCCCAAGATCCTTTTGATGCATATGCTTCCTATACAGGTTCTAATAAATATTTCATAAGACATTGTACCACTCTATCTTTGATTGTCGAAACACCTAAAGGACGTTTTTTCCCATTAGTTTTAGGTATATATACTTTTTTTAAAAGTTGATGTTTATATTTTTTTAGATTTTTTAGATCTTCAAATAGTTCAAATCTTTCCCTTTCTTGAAGTTTAGATATACCATCAATTCCAGCTGTTACTTTCCCTCTATTAAGTTGTGTAACTTGTTTAATTACTAAAAATTTAGCTGCTCGAGACTAAAAAACAAGTCTTTGTAATTTTTTTAATAATTTATAATTCTTCTTTTGTTGCGCTTTATATATTCTATGTTGAAGACGAAAAACCTGTTTTCGAAATTTCTTCTAAGGTAAGGTTTTCCAGTCTTCAACACATCTCTGACCAGTTGGTTGCATAAGACTGGATCTCCTTTTTACAATATATTCTATAAACCTTCGGCGAAGTTAATCACCTTCCTACCCATATTAATTCATTTGGCTTTATATTAATTGAAGCCTATCTTATTTTCTGTCAATAAGGAGTTTTAATATTGTTTTTCTTTGTTCCAATTATTTCTTCTTACTTCTTTAGACTATTACTATTTTGCCTACTCTCTACCCAGGACGGTAATTAATATAAAAATGTCTCATACCGATGATTTAAGAATCTTACTTATGAAATTGATGGTTAGATCACAACTAGTCTCATTAGACACTTTTTAAATAACTTAGCATTTGTTCGTCTTAGAAGTTTGCCAAGCACTACTTGGAAATTTCTAACTTACTTTTTGGTACTGTGACTTCCCGGCTTTAACATGAATTGTGTTACCACAAAACTACAATCTATAGCTGTTACGGGCACTATCGGCACTTCTCCTGTCTTGAGGAGGGTCGGAATTCTACCAACGAATATATATTAGTTAATTTATAGTGAGTTTAATCCTATAAATCCTTAAGATATTTTGAGTTTTAAGGTTATCAGGAACCTTCTTAAACATTAGTTTTACTTAAGAACAAATTGCACTTTTATCTAAAAACAAATCACCCTTTATCTCTATCTTCATGCTATATATATTTTTTTGAAGTTTTGTAAATATATGTTCATTAAATACTTAGAAATAAGAAAAGTTCTTCTCTAAATATATCATTTAATTGAGAAGTAAGATCGGTATTTTTTTAAGTCAAAAGAGAAAAACTTCTTAATTTACTATTCTTTAATAATAATTAAATTATATAGAGTCTAATGGATATAATGTTTGTATAAAATATGAAAAATTTCTAATATACTTATTTTAAAAAAAGAATTATAATTTTATATTATTCTAGGATAAGATATAGTAGTTATGTTGAAATGCAATTATTTTCTTTAACTTATAGAGAACTAACGTGAATATTATTACAAATCTTACTTAAACTAAAATTAGAAAGAAACTGTATGAAAGAATACGTTTATATAATAACTTAATATTTATATACTTATATAAATTAAGCTTTAATGTATTTATTTAAGACAATTACTACAATGTTAGCTAAAAGTAAAATAATTATTTGAAAAATAAGAAATCGTGTGCTTGTTATCTCATAATAATAAGTACTAAAGAATTATTTTAGTGATTAAATAGACTCAGTTAATTTATATTTGCTTTGTTCTTTTTGATATTATTTTATCTCATATGGGCACTTATTAATGAATGTTATAAGCTTTAAAAATATGAAGTTAAGTATTAGAAAGTATAAAAAATAAAAATCTCTAGAAATAATCAAAATTTTTTAATATTTATAGCTCAAACGTCTCATTAGTTTTATCCTAATAGGCAATGTAAGATAACTTTGATTTATACATATGAATTGAATTAAAGCTAAAAAAGAATTAATTTATTATAGTACTAAATAATTAAAAGTATGCTTGGTAATTATTGTCTTCAAATAATAAATAATGATAAATTACTTAAGCTCATGTAGATTAAAGGCTATGTCTTATAACTTGTTGAGATAGAGTTAAGATCTTATAATTAGAACATGGTATCGTTATTTTATTAAATGAATTTAATAAGATTCATTATAATGAAAGTATTTATCTTTATAAATCTTACAGCTAACTTATGATTAAAAGTAGAATTGAGAATTAAACAATTTGTCTTCCATGTAGATTCAAGAAAAGCTCTACAATACTTAGTTGATCCTATATAAGTGATTTTTTTGCCAGGCGTAGGATATTCACATAAGTTTGTTCCATTAAAGGTATGTCCATTGATATGCAAAAAGTTTTTATTTTCCTTAAGTTTCTTATATTTGTGAGTTTGAAGAAAGTCTTTGTTTGATTTTTTGAGTCAAAGTCATCGATTTTCATCTCAATTATAATCTAAAAAAATCAATTTATTGATATTCAGATTTTGATTATTTATGAAACTCTATTAGAGTGTTATATTCATTTTTATTTATTAGCTAGATTTGACTAAGTGATTATTTTCTCCATCGCAGAAAATTAAACACTTATAAACTAAACTCTTGAAAAATTAAAAAAATATTATAATTTTATTGCAAATAAATATATTTGTTTTGTTGCTAGGACAAGAATTGAGCAACAAGCCTTATAAAACGATAAAATCGTTTTGTTTACCTGTTCACTCTCTCTATTAGATCTGTACATGAAACTTTTCGCTCATACAGCTCTCAGGCAGCATTTCGATATTATTTAGCACTAGTTTTGATTATTGTTGGAAGATATTAAAACTTGATATAATTTTAGATTCTCTCTATTTTTTTATTTTAGCAATTCAGTTATATACATGATTTTTATATACTTTTATTGCATTAAAGTTTTTTCACACAGGTAATGATTAAGTTTATATAAATATTACTATTAATTTACATCGCTAAGGTGCGAGTTGGTAATTTTTATATTGTATCAGAAAAAACATTAAAAAACTTCTTCCAGAATCAAATCTTTTTTAAATCAACTCAGTTTTTTAAGTTAATTTTACTAAAATATCAATTTTAGTAAAAAATATATTTATCTAAACCAGGATTTCATTTCTAAAAGCTGTTTAGGGTAATTACTTCATTTCCTATCAGATTATCCCATTCTAATTAAGTAGTGAATGCACTTTTTGCCCTAATTGGAGTTAAGTGGAAGATGGTTACTCATTTTGTTTTGCATATTTATTCTTTATTGTTTCATACAATATATATATTAAATTCATTATGTTCAATATTAATTTATAGTTATATTGATGATATCTTCAAAAATAATAGAATTGAGAGATCGTCTATCAATTCTTGCTTCATAATTGGAATTGTATATAAATTTAGAGACTTTTGTGAATGTTTTGAGTGAAACTTATAGTAGGATAAATAATATTAAACATGACTAAAAAATCTTTATATTCATACAATTTAAAGCCGTGAAAAGAAAATTTTATCATAAGATTCTTTGGCACCATAGAGAAGTTTTTTATTATTATATAAAAAATAAAATTTATTTTATTCTCATCAAAATAAACACTGAATTATATTTTAACTTATCCAAGATTAAAATATTGTAGACTAGTATAGAATTAAAATACATTATTTTAATTTAATCTTTTGCCTGAGAAAACATCATACACGATCTATATATTCTTACGTAATTTTTTATACAATGCTTACTTATAAGATATTTAACTAAATATTAACATTCAACAAAAAACATTTGATTATTACAATATTGTTTATATAATATAGGTTAACTTTACTATAACACTAGCTTTTATTCCTAGATATTGAACATAATTAGATTTTAATTTACCTGCATTTTAATCTATATAAATCTAAGCTAATTTATATTATAATATTTATATTATAATAGTGAAGCTTCAATTGTATTTTAAAATTAAGGATAAATAAATCTATTTATTTAATTTCAGAATAAATTTAAGAGAAAGATAATTATTACTGTTTATTTTGGTTGAATCGAGATATCCATTTCATCTATATTACAAGTATATTATTACATAGAATAGAACTAAATATAATCAATAAACTATAATCTAATATACTTATCAGACTTATAGGATTTCCCTCTCTTTCAGATCTGTACGTGAAACTTTCACTTCATACGGCTCCCTGATTTATTAGGCTTTTGCCTTACGCTTTTTTAACCCATGAATAGGTTGATATTGATGACACTCTCTGTGAGTGAAGGACCATTATATTCTTAGTCAGATTGTTTTGATAGTTTGCATCTTTATTATGAAGTTCAATATGATCATCGATTACAAATTTCAAATTACAGGTACTGCATTTGAACTTTTGCTGTGTTAGTATCTTGGCTGTGGGGCCCCAATATTGTTTTTGTTTACGCTTATTCCAATAGATCCAGTCATTATTAAATGGCGATTTATCACTTTTTACAGCAACATATCCAAATAAAGAATAACTGTGAGCATTGAAGATATCCTTGATTGTATTTAATCTTTTTATCTTTGCAATAGCTCTATCCTTTTTATTAAGTTTACTTATTTGCTTTCTTAACGAATTTGTAAACCCAATCATTTATTGACCATAAGTTTATTTTGGATAAGTCACAATATTGGTGATAATTTCACCAACCTCTATAAATTACTTGAACCTTACTCAATCGCTTGTTAAGCTTAAAATGACAATTTCGCATTACAGTTTTTATATTATCCTTGAGATTTCTTCTGTTCTTCTTCGATGGCCAGGAAGTTAACGCATGGTTTGCTTTAACTTCAAATGGCCAATCTAGGAAATCAAAACCTTCTGTGGATAGGACTAAATGAGTTTTTGCCTCTTTAACATTTAGACCTCTTGCTGCTAAAAAAGCATCTATTTTCCTTCTAAGTTCTACAGCATCTTCATGATCTTCTAAAAAGAAGATCAGATTATCTGTATATCGAATACCCCGTTGGACTATAGCTGATTTTTGTACTATTACTCTATTGTAAGTATTGCAGAAATATTTCGCTGGTTGGTTCCAAATATCTTCAATGCCACGCAATGCAATATTGCATAATCAAGGAGATATAATACCTGCTTGGGTGTTTCTTCTTCTGTACGAGCTCTTTCCTTTCATACACCTACTTTTAATGCTGATCGCAAGATTTTATGCATTTGTATTGGCAAGTGTATTAAACTCATGAGTTTTTCATGATTTATCTTATCAAAATATTTTTCGATATCTAATTCTAGAATACGTTTTTCATAATTAGTTTGTGGTCGGCCTAGATTTATGAAAAGATTTTGCTGAGCATTCTGTGGGGCTCTTCCAGGTCTACCCCCTCCAAAAATCCTCTTGATGCATATGCTTCATATACAGGTTCTAATAAATATTTCATAAGACATTGTACCACTGTATCTTTGATTGTCGGAATACTTAAAGGACGTTTTCCCCCATAAGTTTTAGGTATATATACTCTTTTTAAAACCGGATGTTTATATTTTTTTAGATTTTTTAGATCTTCAAATAGTTCAAATCTTTCCTTTTCTTGAAGTTTAGATATACCATCAATGCCAGCTGTTACTTTTCCTCTATTAAGTTGTGTAACTTGTCTAATTGCTAAGAATTTAGCTGCTCGAGACTTAAAGAAAAGTCTTTGTAATTTTTTTACTAATTTATAATTCTCCTTTTGTTGCGCTTTACATATTCTATGTGAAAGACGAAAAACCTGTTTTCGAAACTTCTTCCAAGGTAAGGTTTTCCAGTCTTCAACACATCTCTGACGAGTTGGTTTCATAAGACTTTATCTCCTTTTTACAATATATTCTATAAACCTTTGGCGAAGTTAATTACCTTCCTACCCATATTAATTCATTTGGCTCTATGATTAATTGAAGCCTACCTTATTTTCTTTCAATAAGGAGTTTTCATATTGTTTTTATTTGTTCCAATTATTTCTTCTTACTTTTTTAGACTATTACTAGTTTGCCTACTCTCTGCCCAGGACTGTAATTGATGTAAAAATGTCTCATATGGGTGATTTAAGAGTCCTACTTATGAAATTTGGTTAGATCACAGCTAGTATCATTAGACACTTTTTAAATAACTTAGCATTTGTTCGTCTTAGAAGTTTGCCAAGTACTACTTGAAAAATTTTAACTTATCTTTTGGGCACTGTGACTTCCCGGCTTTCACATTAATTATGTTACCACAAAACTACAACCCATAGCTGTTACTGGTACTATCGGCACTTCCGCTGTCCCGAGGAGGGTCGGAATTCTATCAACGAATATATATTAGTTAATTTATAGGGAGTTCAATCCTATAAATCCTTAAGCTATTTTGAGTTTTAAGGTTATAAGGAACCTTCTTAAACATTAGTTTTACTTAAGAACAAATCGCACTTTTACTTGATATTAAAGAACTTAATATAATTTATAATATAAAGATTTTTTTATTCCTAATATAATACGAATTATACGTTTCATTTTCTATTGCTAATTCATATTTTATTAAGTAATTTGTAGTAAATGACTATGTAAAGATTAAATATATGGTCAAATATTTAATCAAAATAAATGAAACAAAATAAACGTGTCCGATAATGACTTTTCGTTACAAAATTTTTTGTTAGCTTTATCTCTTTGGTTAGAATATAAGTTGTTAATATATAGATTAGAGGATCAATATAAAAAACAAGGATTTTGAATGAAATTCTTGTTTTTTATAATAAGCTTTATGATTCTTTTATTTCTATGCATCATATTATTCAAAATTTTGATGTATAAACCTATTCATCTAGATTAATCTGAGAATTATCTTATATCTTGAGAACTTACTTAATTGATCATTAATCAAAAACGTAATTTGACATCTGTAAAATATCTACAATCTTTCGTTTCATTGTTAAATTATATTTTAATTGAACATTTAGATCATTATATGAACCGTAATAAATATTATAGAATATGTTGAGGTTTGCCAAAACTTTACGAGTATAATTTTTAAGATAATAATAATACTTTCTAAAAAGTTAGAGATAAATTCAGCTTGAGTAATTTTCAAAATAGATAAATTGAAGAGTCAATATTAATTAAAATACATATTGAGATAGTATTTTAATTAATTAATATTTTTTGAAATAATTTTATTTAATTGAACTATTTACATAAAAATATTCTATATCAAAATCTTTAAATTAATATTTTATTATTTTTTTTTATAAAAAAAGGTGTATGGATTTCAATCTATTGTAGTATCTTTCTCCAAATGTTTTTGATTCGTATTGTGTGCAGAATACACTGCATGCTTGTGTATTAATTAACATTCCAGAATAAACTCCATTTATTCTAACCTTATAATTAAAATTAGTTTGTGAGTATTTTGAAAGATAATGAATATAATTTTTTAGTCCTAAAGGACCATATACATTTAATGGACTTTGTCTCTTATTATTTGTTTAGATATTTATTTTAAAATGAATTGACAGAATATCTCCATTGTAAGGCTATCAGAATAATGGAAGCTTATAGATAGCTTTGTATATATTCTCTTTTATTATTAAATATTAATGTAAAAAAAATATTTTTAATTTTTAAAATAAAATGAATTTTAGCTATTACAGAAAAATTCAAATACGAGATGCATTTTTCTTATAATTAATTTGATAGTGTTATCGATGGTTAATAATGAATTTCTAGTCAAAGAAATATTAAGAGTTTTATAGAATTAAAAATAATTTAATAAATGTTTGGTGCTATTTTTCTCTATTAATTGCTACTCATACAGAGATATTGTTCTTGAGTTTAATTATATCTATAATATTTAGAGTTTTATCATATCGCCATAAAAAAATTCACAATAGATATTAAGATAATTTGTATCAACTAATTATCTAATCAATCTTGCTTAAACTATAACTAGAAAGCATTCCAATTAAGCCACCAATGTTTTCATAAGTGAGTTTGGAAATAAAAATTTTTTCTATTTTATAAGATTTAAATCTATTCCTTAGTAAATGATGCTGTAAACCTTCATGACAATTAAATAAATAGATTAAATAATATAATAATTTATCTTGTAAAGCTATTTTATCTACTATACCGTAAAAGCCGCTTTATAACGATATCTAATAAATGGCAACGAATTATTGCATAACCAGTAAACAATATATTAATTGTATAAGGTCTGTATCATATAATAATATATGAAATTTTGACACAGGTTTATTTCTATGTGTTATGATCTAATTATAAATTAGAATTAATATTAAATATCTTAAAATTATCAAGATATAAAAAGCTAAGTAGCAAAAATTGTAAAAAAGTTAAACCATTTTACCAACTTATAGTGTATTTATAGTTTCTATAGCTTTATAGCAAAAAAGACTTTACAGATTAATATCGCTAAATTATATAACATTGAATTAAAAAGAATTTTTTTGAAAGAGTTTAATTATACTCATCCTTTTTATTCATATCTATATGATGTTTTTTAGATTATGTTTCTGTAATATATTGATAGCCCTGTTTAAGTAGATACATATTTATTGCAGATATTTTTTGATATACAATTTCTTACGCCATAATCCTGATGAATTCATAAATTGCACAATTACAGAAGAGTAAGACTGCACCGATAGCGGAAGTACTAGGCTAGTACTGCAAAGAATTATATTAAGCATAATAAAGATATTAATTATATAAAATCAAAACAACTAGTTTTCTATACCATGTATTTGAAGGATTGGTCTTTGAATTTACTTACTACAGATAAAAAATGACTAAATATATAATCTGAATCATGTGGTCCTGGGCTTGCTTCAGGATGATACTGTACAGAGAAAATAGGCTTATCTTTTAAGCAGATGCCTGCAAGAGTATTATCATTTAAGTTGATATGAGTCACTTTTAAATTATTAATAGAACTACTTTTTTGTACTGCGAAACCATGGTTTTGGCTAGTAATTTCTATTCTATTTTTTAAACCAGCAGGATGATTTGGCCCTCGATGTCCAAATTTTAACTTAAAAGTATCTAAACCTAAAGCAAGACTAAGAATTTGATGTCCCATACAAATTCCAAAAATAGGTATACATGGCTCTATATTGATAAGATTTTTAACCAAGTCTATTCCGTAAGTAACAGATGCAGGATCTCCAGGACCATTAGACAATAGTATGCCATCGGGTGCCAATTGCAATATTTCTTCTATCTTTACTATTGCAGGTACTATTGTTACTTTACAGCCATAATTAGTTAAACGATTAAGTATATTATGTTTTACTCCAAAATCAACTACTACAATATGCAGTTGTTTATCTGTAAAAGTTGAAGAAGTATTCAAATACCAGTTTTCCGTGTATGTGTTCATCCAACTATAAGTAGAATCAGCTGTCACGTTCTTAATTAAATCTTGTCCTTGCATTTTTGGAATAGACTTGACTTTGTCTTTAAGATCATCTAATGATATATTTTCAGTTGTAATATATCCATTCATTGCTCCACATTCACGCAAATGTTTAACTAACGTTCTTGTATCTATATCTACAATTGTAAGAATATTATTTTCACACAGATAATTAGCTAAAGAGTTTTCTTGTCGCCAATTATAGCCATACTCTGAAAAATTCTTAAGTATAACTCCTTTGATATGTATCTTTTTAGATTCAGCATCTTCAAAATTGATTCCTGTATTACCTATTTCAGGATAGGTAAAAGTCATAATTTGTCCGGAATAGCTAGGATCAGTACAAATTTCTTGATATCCTGTCATAGATGTATTAAATACAACTTCTCCTTGACTAGATGTATTCGGAGGATTGAATGACCATCCTTTATATGATGTTCCATCTTCTAGCATTAAAATAGCTTTAGTTAAATGCATATCGTTTTATGGTTTTGGGTAGAATCGAGCGACTTATTTTATAATATCATATTATAATCTTACTGATAAGGTTACACTTTCAGTCAGATCCGTAAGTGAGATGATTACCTCATACGGTTTTTAGGTTTACTTATTATCTTTCATGAGCGCTCTGATGTAGTGATTTTATTTTGTATCGTTAGAAATAATCAGAAATGCCAATATTTATTGTATAAGAATAAAATTTGAACGTGTGAAATGGTACTATTTTAGCCTTAAATATATAGGTAAAATTAAAAGATATTTTTTTATTTTAATATATGCATTATTAAATAAATTTAGTCTCTTTTTGATTTTACCATCTTATTCTAGATTATTGTATAGTAATAGAGTTTCTGGTTCAACTTTTTACCATATTCCATAATATCTTCAACTAATTGACCTTAAATTAACCTTATTGCACGTATCAAATCTAGTTTTAATTCTATTGCCTTATTAATCTAAATTATGAGTCTATTGTTCTTTAATGTAGAATGCTATATATTTATTCGTTTTAGTAGTTGTATCAATAATGTTCAAACTTGGCTGTTTCTTAAAAATTTTAGACTATAGGTAGGCTAAATTTTAGAATGCTATATCAGTAATATTTGTATTTTTGGTTTCTTTTAGTAACTAAGTTTTTGTTTTTTAATATTTCATTCTTTTAGCTCAAAGCACGCAAAAAATGTATTTTCTACTTTTTTGTCAGTTTTTTCCTATTTGAATAACAATATGATGTCAAGAGATGTTTTGTTATTGAAGCGAGAGAGATTTTTTCATTCTGAATAATTTGCCATATTTAGATCTTCAAAAGTAATTCAGTAAGTTTTTTTACTCTTCTTTTTTAAATTTTTTTTATTGAATATAGATCTTTTGAATTTGTTATTCATTATTTTTTTCTTCGATAAAATATACTTTTATAAACCAAGCTCTCATAAGTGAAAACTTTTTGGAAATATTATTCTCCTTCCTATTATCATTATGAGATATGACTATTCTTTCACCCGAGCTTAACTATTGCAAGTTAATTATGAGATCCATAATAATCTGATTTTTGTTCTGAATGTTTATTTTTTGTTGCTTAAGGTATTTAATATACTCATATATTGAATTTATTTTGCTTATTATCAACTTAGGTTTGTCTAAATTTGATTTGAAAAACCTAGTTAGGTTCTAGATAATTTTTCAGTTCTTATTTTTTCTGCGTTTGTAAAAAAAATTAAAGTGGAGCACTTATTTCGAATTTTTCCTAGCAACGTATCATGATATGTATTAAAGGCAAATACAGCCTATTTTTTATCTGAAAATCTTTATCTAATTGACATTTTATTAATAAAAATACTCAGTTATACTTTGGTCTATTAAAGATTCAAAGCATCTTAGACTAGTTAAAATTGATAAATCATTGATTTGAGAGTCTTTTTTTTATCTAAGAACCATTCGCACCAAATCTCACGATTATTTCAACGTGCTTAAATAAAATGTAAGTCATTGAATTGAATCAAGGTCTTATAAAAAGTAAGAAAAATTCTTGTATATTGATAACTAAATAGTTGCAAATTAATTTGAAAAGATAGAGAAAGAAAAGTCTTTAAGTGATACTAGATAGATTTTTTAATCCTCATAGATATATACTTTTATAAATTTCGAACAAGAAAAACCCGAAGCTGTAGAGTCTGAATATGAATTGTTCAATTCCAATTTTGTATATAATATTTGATCATATTTAGACTAATATTTGCTATAAAACACACAGAATATTCATCAGATGAAAAGATTTTTTTTCTAAAATGTTATTGTAGAAAGAAGTAATTATTATTAGTTATATATATACTAAATGTTGATTTTATCTTTAAGTTTTTGATAATATCAACTAAAGCTCTTGTTGTTAGATAGTTTATTAAAATATAAAGATGATCTTTATCTACTTCAATTGCCATCATTTGAATTTTTTCTTCGCGGGATATTTCCACAAATAATACCTTTAATTTCATCTTCTAGTTGAATGAATAATCTTTTACGATATTTTATCGCAAATAGAATCTGAGCTAAGAAAAAGTATTTTGCATGTGAACTATAGTCATATTCCATGATTAAATCCTTTCCGACATGAATAGGATTGTATTTTGTCAATTAATAGAGATTTGCGGTTTTCTAAAGCTGCATAGGAAACTTTATTTTTACTTTCTTTTACTTTACAAATTTGAGATTGGTATTTTACTAAATCTCAGGGTTAATAAAAATATCTTTCTCTTATAATCCTTCTTTTACCTTTGTTTTATCCTCGATTTTTTTTAAGTTTTTATCATTACCGTATTGATTTCCAGTTCTCCTTTCACAACTTTATTCATTAGCTTTCACTGATTCATTGGTTCGAATATTAAGATATTTCGTATCATCAAACTTTTCTAAAGATCGATTATTACGACTCACTTATTTTATGACCGGTGGAGTTTTTATTCGTTGCACTTAAAAAAGTTTCCAGATTAGAAATGCATCGTTTACATGAGATCTAGAGATATTACTTTTAATTCGAAATGATTTCTTTAGATATCCAAATGTTGGTTTTGCTTCTTCTATCAACGGTTTTATCATTTCAGTTAATTTTTATCTTATTGTGGGCATAAAAGTAGTATCTTTAAACGATCTTATTTTTGTTGGTCTTCTTTCTCATTGAAGTTTACCTTGTTTGTTTATTATCACTGGTGTGGCACTTTATACACAACTGAATAAGATTATTAGGTGAATGGATATCTTCATTACTTTAAAATAGAATATAATGAATTTGAAGTATTTTTTTACATCATTTTTACAATTTGGGTTTTGACAATTGTAATTGTCTCGATGTAAAATATATTCTTTAAGGTTCTAGAAATCTTTATTAGTTCCTTCTTGATATTTTTTCACTTAAATATTTGGACTTTTTATTTTTTAAATATTAAAATTGGCCACTTCAATACGAATTTTTGTAATTGATAAAAAAACTTATTATTTTTTCAATCATACAATAATGCGAATCTAGCTTGTTTTGAATCGAAGGTGTTAACCAACTTTTTTCTATTTTTGAATCGTGGTTTACTATAACGCAATCTTTAGTTTTGTCTGTGCAATACATTAATCGGCCTAGTAATCGATAAGATATATTTTGAAGTAATTTTACTTCATCAGAAAATAATTCTTTTTTAGCTAAAAAAACACTCAATCCAATATCCAAATAGCCTATATCAACACGCAACACCAAAGCTTGAGTATCGCTTCTGGTTTTAAGTTCAACTGAAAAGTAAATGGTTTAAGTGTTTTTACTATAGCTGATTTTCTTGCTATAGCTGGATGAGTAAGCATTAAATTTCTACCATCCAGATTAAGAGCATAATCTATTTTAGCTATCATATTATATCTTCTTGAACTTAAAAATATAATCTTTCAGAGTTAAGCTCTAAAGTAGGTTCACTTCACTAATATTATATAAGGTTTAAGAATGATTACACTTCTTCTACTTCTCGAAGCTGTTAAGGACTATTCTTAGAGCTTATAACTAGTGTAACATTTTAAGGCACCTGTAAATTCTTACAGAATGGAATCACTTCAGACTGAAACTAATTAATCTGACGAAGCCCCTAAACTTGAGGTTAGTGGGTAATGGATTCTAGTTGAGAATACACTATATTAAAAATTTACTGACTAACTATTGAATCTTACATTTTACAAGCTATGTATAAAAAAAGTTTTTCTTAATATTATAAATATTAAAGTTATATTTGCATTATCTATAAATGATATATTAATGGCATCATCTAATTAAATATTCTGACATACTTCTTTAATTCTGTCATTTATTTTCATTTTTTATCACATAAAAAATGAAAAATATTCTATGATTTTAGAACTGTTATTTTTCATATGGAATTTACAGTAGGATAAAAAAAGTTTTGTTATAACGAATATTAATTATTGCATTTTGTTTAGATGATAAAAATGATTTTTGAATAAATACCGTTAGACCCTTGCATCTCAGGATAATTAAAATTAAAGGGTGCTTTTATTATCTCAAGTACAAATAGAATTGGCTCTTTTCTGAAGATAAGTAAATTTAATTATGATTATAAAAAAGATTAGTATCTGTTCAATGTCTCCAGGGAAGTCCTCTACTTTTATAAGTGAAGGACTTCACGACTGGATAATTGTCTAATAAATTTTCTAAAAATCAAATTAAGAATCATTCTCGTTGCAATTATTTTTGTCAACAAGAATGATTCTTGACTCTATTTATTATCTACTAACTCGGTCTTTTTGACTTACAAATACTAAAGCAGCAGTAATTGGTAAAACAACAACTATGAAAAATAGAAATTTATATTAAATTATCAAATATAAATAACTTTTGTTTATAAACGTGAATAAAAGCTAGCCGTTACACGATTTTCAATTTTTACTACATCTGCTTATCTTGTAATTATATGTTAATTATATGTTAGTTGATATTAATCAATTTAATTTTAGATCATGAATACAATAATTAATATTCGTTATAACAAAAACTTTTTTTATCCTACTGTAAATTCCATATGAAAAATAACAGTAACGTATTTGTCATTTAATTTAATAGCCTTTTATATTTCATAACTCAAGGAATTAACTTTAAGATTAATCATAATCTTTTTAGATAAGAACTATTTATTAAGATATTGGCTAATCTAATTGATTTTATAGAAAAAGTAAACAATTATGTTTATTTTCATTTATGTATTTATAATAAATGTTATTGACTAAGTATTTCAAAAACATCTTTTAATGATAATCGAACCGATCACCATTATGCTATTCGACTAGTTGTAAAATTAAATAATATATTTAATTTTATGAATACTTCTACAAAATAGAACAGTTTTTATATAACTTTGATTATAGATATTGATTATAGACAGCACAATTAGGCAAAAGTCTATTCTAAATCATAAATTAGAGAATTATTTCTATTATATAATCTATTATTAATTTATTAATATAATTTTATTTATTTTTATTTGCTTCAAATATATATTAACTATACAATTTAATATCTATTGATTTATTTATATTATGAAGATTTAAAAACTAGATAATTACAGTATATTATAAGGGTAAATTAAATACAATTCATTCAATTTACCATTTACTTAAATGAATTATCATTTAAATTTTAACAATCTACTATTCTTACAAGATCTAATCATTTTGGTTGAATAGAGAGATCCATTTCATCTATATTACAAGTATACTATTACATAGAATAGAACTAAATATAATCAATAAACCATAATCTAACATACTTATCGGACTTATAGGATTTCTCTCTCTTTCAGATCTGTACGTGAAACTTTCACTTCATACGGCTCCCTGATTTATTAGGCTTTTTCCTTGCGCTTTTTTAACCCATAAATAGGTTGATATTGATGACACTCTCTGTGAAGGACCATTAGATTTTTATTTAGATTGTTTTGATGGTTTCCATCTTTATGATGAAGTTCAATATGATCATCTATTACAAATTACAGGCACTGCATTGGAACTTTTGCTGTGTTAGTATCTTGGCTGTGGGGCCCCAATATTGTTTTTGTTTGCGCTTACTCCAATAGATCCAGTCATTATCAAATGGCGATTTATTACTTTTTACAGCAACATATCAAAATAAAGAATAACTGTGAGCATTGAAGATATCCTTGATTGTATTTAATCTTTTTATCTTTGTAATAGCTCTATCCTTTTTATTAAGTTTACTATTTGCTTTCTTAACGAATTTGTAAACCCAATCATTTATTGACCATAAGTTTATTTTGGATAAGTCACAATATTGATGATCATTTCACCAACCTCTATCAATTACTTTAATTTTACTCAATTGCTTGTTAAGCTTGAAACGACAATCTCGCATTACGGTTTTTATATTATCCTTGAGATTTCTTCTGTTCTTTTTTGATGGCCAGCAAGTTAACGCATGGCTTGCTTTAACTTCAAATCGCCAACCTAGGAAATCAAAACCTTTTGTGGATAGCACTAAATGAGTTTTTGCCTCTTTGACATTTAGGCCTCTTTCTGCTAAAAAAGCATCTATTCTCCTTCTAAGTTCTACAGCATCTTCCTGATCTTCTAAAAAGAAGATCAGATCATCTGCATATCGAATACCCCGTTGGACTATAGCTGATTTTTTTTACTCTGACTCTATTGTAAGTATTGCTGAAATATTTCGCTGGTTGGTTCCAAATATCTTCAATTCCATACAATGCAATATTGCATAATAAAGGAGATATAATACCTCCTTGGGGTGTTCCTTATTCTGTACGAGCTCTTTCCTTTAATACACCTACTTTTAATGCTGATCGCAAGATTTTATGCATTTGTATTAAACTTATGAGTTGTTCATGATTTATCTTATCAAAACATTTTTCGATATCTAATTCCAGAATACGTTTTTTATAATTAGTTTGTGGTCGGTCTAAATTTATAAAAATATTTTGCTGAGCATTCTGTGCGGCTCTTCCAGGTCTAAACCCCAAAGATCCTTTTGATGCATCTTTTTCATATACAGGTTCTAATAAATATTTCATAAGACATTGTACCACCCTATCTTTAATTGTCGGAATACCTAAGGGATGTTTTTGCTCATTAGTTTTATATATATACTCTTTTTAAAAGTTGATGTTTATATTTTTTTATATTTTTTATATTTTTTAGATCTTCAAATAGTTCGAATCTTACCCTTTCTTGAAGTTTAGATATATCATCCATTCCAGCTGTTACTTTCCCTCTATTAAGTTGTGTAACTTGTCTAATTGCTAAGAATTTAGCTGCTCGAGACTTAAAGAAAAGTCTTTGTAATTTTTTTACTAATTTATAATTCTCCTTTTGTTGCGCTTTATACATTCTATGTTGAAGATGAAAAACCTGTTTTCGAAATTTCTTCCAAGTTAAGGCTTTCCAGTCTTCAACACATTTATGACGAGTTGGTTGCATAAGACTTTATCTCCTTTGTACAATATATTAATTATATAAACCTTCGGCGAAGTTAATCGCCTTCCTACCCATATTAATTCATTTGCCTTTATAATTAATTGAAGCTTACCTTATTCTCTTTCAATAAGGAGTGTTCATATTGTTTTTATTTGTTCCAATTATTTCTTCTTACTTCTTTAGACTATTACTAATTTGCCTACTCTCTACCCAGGAATGTAATTAATTTAAATATATCTCATACGGGTGATTTAAGAATCCTATTTGTGAAATTGATGGTTATATCACAACTAGTTTCCTTAGACACTTTTTAAATAACTTAGCATTTGTTCGTCTTAGAAGTTTGCCAAGCACTACTTGAAAATTTCTAACTTATCTTTTTGGCACTGTGACTTCCCGGCTTTAACATGAATTGTGTTACCACAAAACTACAATCTATAGCTGTTACGGGCACTATCGGCACTTCTCCCGTCCCGAGGAGGGTTGGAATTTCACCAACGAATATACATTAGTTAATTTATAGGGAGTTCAATCCTATACATCCTTAAGCTATTTTTAGTTTTAAGGTTATCAGGAACCTTCTTAAACATTAGTTTTACTTAAGAACAAATCGCACATTTATATGAACATAAATCTTACTAGATATAATATTAAATATATTTATTTATTCAAATGTTTCCTCCTCCAAGGATTAAGCTATTAATAAAACTAGATAAAGAAGGTGTCATAATAATTGTATTAGGTTAAAAGTTTAAAAGAATAAAGATATATATCAATTTTACCATTGAATTTAGTGATAAGTCTAATTTTCAGTAGAATATATGTTTATAAATGATATATTTATTATTAGGAATTTCATTAGAATCTTTAATCAAATATCTTTAGTCATAAAATTACGGTTTAATTTTAGCTCCACTATAATTAAATAAGTGCAACTTTTTTATTATATCAAACCAGATAAAGCTATCTTTAACTATAAGGCTTTTATTTATTATCTGATTTGATATTAATCATTTTACTAAAATATACTTGAATTAATACTTATTTATAGATATTTGATAAGTATGAACAAATTGATGGCGTTTTTATAAATGTTTTTATGCATAATAAAAATCAATTTAATCTTTAACAAGTCTTTTATATTAAAAAATCATTGTTTTATTTACTTCGAACGAGTAAGAATTATTTGAATTTTCAAGCGAATGGAACTTAATTATTATTTTTGTACTGCATCTTACTCTGACAACAACTGCTCCCCATGTCAATCCGGCTCCGAAACCAGCTAAGACAATAATATCATTGGTTTTTATTTTATTGTCTTGAATAGCTTCATCTAGGACTAAAGGTAATGAAGCTGCAGAAGTATTTCCATAAAGTTCTAAATTACTAATTAGCTTATCATTAGGAAAACCAAGCTTATCTGCAATCGTTTTCAATATTCTTTTATTTGCCTGGTGTAATTGATTCTAGAAAATAAAAAATTTTTTTATTTCTGTAAAAAAACTTTACATAAAAAATTTTTTTATAAAGCTCTGACAATAAATACTAATAAATATATAACACTAGGCCTATATATTGGTTGAATCGAGAGATCCATTTCATCTATAGCACAAGTATATTATTACATAGAATAGAACGAAATATAATCAATAGACCATAATATAATATAATATACTTATCGGACTTATAGGATTTCCCTCTCTTTTAGATCTGTACGTGAAACTTTCACTTCATACGGCTTCCTGATTTATTAGGCTTTTGCTTTGCGCTTTTTTAACCCATGAATAAGTTGATATTGATGACACTCTCTGTGAAGAACCATTAGATTCTTATTTAGATTGTTTTGATGGTTTCCATCTTTATGATGAAGTTCAATGTGATCATCGATTACAAATTTCAAATTACAGGCACCACATTTGAACTTTTGCTGTGTTAGTATCTTGGCTGTGGGGCTCCAATATTGTTTTTGTTTGCGCTTACTCCAATAGATCCAGTCATGATCAAATGGTGATTTATTACTTTTTACAGCAACATATGCAAATAAAGAATAACTGTGAGCATTGAAGATATCCTTGATTATATTTAATCTTTTTATCTTTGCAATAGCTCAATCCTTTTTATTAAGTTTACTATTTGCTTGCTTAACGAATTTGTAAACCCAATCATTTATTGACTATAAGTTTATTTTGGATAAGTCACAATATTGGTGATAATTCCACCAACCTTTATCAATTACTTTAACCTTATTCAATCGCTTGTCAAGCTTGAAACGACAATCTCGCATTACGGTTTTTATATTATCCTTGAAATTTCTCCTGTTCTTCTTCGATGGCCAGCAAGTTAAGGCATGGTTTGCTTTAACTTCAAATCGCCAACCTAGGAAATTAAAACCTTCTGTGAATAGCACTAAATGAGTTTTTGCCTCTTTGACACTTAGACCTCTTTCTGCTAAAAACGCATCTATTTTCCTTCTAAGTTCTACAGCATCTTCCTGATCTTCTAAAAAGAAGATCAGATCATCTGCATATTGAATACCCCATTGGACTATAGCTGATTTGTTTACTCTGACTCTATTGTAAGTATTGCAGAAATATTTTGCTGAGCATCCTGTGCGGCTCTTACAGTTCTAACCCCGCAAAATCCTTTTGATGCATCTGCTTAATATACAGGTTATAAGAAATATTTCATAAGACATTGTAACATCCTATCTTTGATTGTCGGAATACCTAGAGGACGTTTTTCCCCATTAGTTTTAGGTATATGTACTCTTTTTAAAAGTTGATGTCTATATTTTTTTAGATTTTTTAGATCTTCAAATAGTTCAAATCTTTCTCTTTCTTGAATTTTAGATATACCATCAATACCAGCTGTTACTTTCCCTATATTAAGTTGTGTAATTTGTCTAATTGCTAAGAATTTAGCTGCTCGAGACTTAAAGAAAAGTCTTTGTAATTTTTTTACTAGTTTATAATTCTTCTTTTGTTGCGCTTTATATATTCTATGTTGAAGAGGAAAAACCTATTTTCGAAATTTCTTCCAAGGTAAGGTTTTCCAGTCTTCAACACATTTCTGACGAGTTGTTTGCATAAGACTTTATCTCTTTTGTACAATATATTCTATAAACCTTCGGCGAAGTGAATCACCTTCCTACCCATATTAATTCATTTGGCTTTATGATTAATTGAAGCCTAACTTATTTTCTTTCAATAAGGAGTTTGTATATTGTTTTTATTTGTTCCAATTATTTCTTCTTACTTCTTTAGACTATTATTAATTTGCCTACTCTCTACCCAGGACTGTAATTAATAGTACAATGTCTCATACGGGTGATTTAAGAATCCTATTTATGAAATTGATTGTTAGATCAGAACTAGATGCCTTAGACACTTTTAAAATAACTTAGCATTTGTTCGTCTTAGAAGTTTGCCAAGCACAACTTGAAAATTTCTAACTTATCTTTTTGGCACTGTAACTTCCTGGCTTTAACATGAATTGTGTTACCACAAAACTACAATCGATAGCTGTTACGGGCACTATCGGCACTGGTCCCGTCCCGAGGAGGGTTGGAATTCCACCAACGAATATATATTAGTTAATTTATAGGGAGTTCAATCCTATAAATCCTTAAGCTATTTTTAGTTTTAAGGTTATCAGTAACCTTCTTAAACATTAGTTTTACTTAAGAATAAATCGCACTATACTTAGCATTCAAAATTAAATTATATATATGATTAAGATATATTTATTTAATAATAATATCATTAGCTTCTTTTTTATGGATCATTAGAAAAGATGTGTTATCGTAAACTATTCAATATTATAATTTTGTCATATTATCATATCCTAATCATAAGTTTTGCACTTTTTAGTTAAAATAAGTTAACTTGTTTTTATTGTACATTCCATATCACTAGTTTTTTGTCTTTGGAAAATTAAGATAGTTATATTGCCTAACTAGTCAAGACCTAAATTAATAACAAATATGTAATTGTTCTAATCGCACAACTAGCCAATCTACTTGGGTTAGAATTGAGCAATCAGTTCTATAAAATTAAGATATCATTTTATTTATAATATCACTCCTTCAGTTGTATCCGTATGTGAGATTTTTATCTTATACGGCTACTACATTTACTGCTTATTTAATATCATCAGCTGTTTTATAATGAACTTAATTCAGTTACTTTGATCTAGAAAAAGGAATCTAATGACTATGAAATTATTATAACTATAATTTTAGATATTCCTCTTCATATATTTTATATATTATAAATCAATCGAATTATCGATAAAAAGATATTATACCTGAGAACTATGACCGTTTTAATATCTCGATGGCTGAAAACTCAATAATATTTATTTTTAGAGTAATAAATTCAATTCATATAAATAAAATTTTTTGCTGCTTAGGTTGAATCGAGAGATCCATTTCATCTATAGCACAAGTATATTATTACATAGAATAGAACTAAATATAATCCATAAACCATCATCTAATATACTTATCGGACTTATAGGATTTCCCTCTCTTTCAGATCTGTACGTGAAACTTTCACTTCATACGGCTCCCTGATTTATTAGGCTTTTTCCTTGCGCTTTTTTAACCCATGAATAGATTGATATTGATGACACTCTCTGTGAAGAACCATTAGATTCTTTTTTAGATTGTTTTGATGGTTTCCATCTTTATGATGAAGTTCAATGTGATCATCGATTACAAATTTCAAATTACAGGTACCACATTTGAAATTTTGCTGTGTTAGTATCTTGGCTGTGGGGCCCCAATATTGTTTTTGTTTGCGCTTACTCCAATAGATCCAGTCATTATCAAATGGCGATTTATTACTTTTTACAGCAACATATCCAAATAAAGAATAACTGTGAGTATTGAATATATCCTTGATTGTATTTAATCTTTTTATCTTTGCAATAGCTCTATCCTTTTTATTAAGTTTACTATTTGCTTTCTTAACGAATTTGTAAACCCAATCATTTATTGACCATAAGTTTATTTTGGATAAGTCACAATATTTGTGATAATTTTACCAACCTAGGAAATTAAAACCTTCTGTGGATAGCACTAAATGAGTTTTTGCCTTTTTGACATTTAGACCTATTTCTGCTAAAAACGCATCTATTTTCCTTCTAAGTTCTACAGCATCTCCCTGATCTTCTAAAAAGAAGATCAGATAATCTGCATATCGAATACCCCGTTGGACTATAGCTGATTTTTTTACTATAACTCTATTGTAAGTATTGCAGAAATATTTCGCTGGTTGGTTCCAAATATCTTCAATGCCATGCAATGTAATATTGCATAATAAAGGAGATATAATACCTCCTTGGGGCCTTCCTTCTTCTGTACGAGCTTTTTCCTTTAACTTTTAATACTGATCGTAAGATTTTATGCATTTGTTTTGGCAGGTGTATTAAACTCATGAGTTTTTCATGATTTATCTTATCAAAACATTTTTCGATATCTAATTCCAGAATACGTTTTTTATAATTAGTTTGTAGTCGGCCTAGATTCATGAAAATATTTTGCTGAGCATCTTGTGCAGCTCTTCCAGGTCTCCCCCCCAAGATCCTTTTGATGCATATGCTTCATATGCAGGTTCTAATAAATATTTCATAAGACATTGTATCACTCTATCTTTGATTGTTAGAATACCTAAAGGACGTTTTTCCCCATTAGCTTTAGGTATATATACTCTTTTTAAAGGTTGATGTTTATATTTTTTTATATTTTTTAGATCTTCAAATAGTTCAAATCTTTCCCTTTCTTGAAGTTTAGATATACCATCAATTCTAGCTGTTACTTTCCCTCTATTAAGTTGTGTAACTTGTCTAATTGCTAAAAATGTAACTGCTCGAGACTTAAAGAAAAGTCTTTGTAATTTTTTTACTAATTTATAATTCTCTTTTTGTTGCGCTTTATATATTCTATGTTGAAGACGAAAAACCTGTTTTCAAAATTTCTTCCAAGGTAAGGTTTTCCAGGCTTCAACGCATTTCTGACGAGTCGGTTGCATAAGACTCTATCTCCTTTTTAGAATATATTCTATAAACCTTCGGCGAAGTTAATCACCTTCCTACGCATATTAATTCATTTGGCTTTATGATTAGTTGAAGCCTACCTTATTTTCTTTTAATAAGGAGTTTTCATATTATTTTTATTTGTTCCAATTATTTCTTCTTACTTCTTTAGACTATTACTATTTTGCCTATTCTTTACCAAGGACTGTAATTAATCAGCTAATGTCTCATACGGGTGATTTTAGAATCCTATTTATGAAATGGATGGTTAGATCACAACTAGTATCTTTAGACACTTTTTAAATAACTTAGCATGTGTTCGTCTTAGAAGTTTGCCAAGCACTACTTGAAAATTTCTAACTTATCTTTTTGGCACTGTGACTTCCCGGCTTTAACATGAATTGTGTTACCACAAAACTATAATCTATAGCTGTTACGGGCACTATCGGCATTGCTCCTGTCCCGAGGAGGGTTGGAATTCCACCAACGAATATATATTAGTTAATTTATAGGGAGTTCAATCCTATAAATCTTTAAGCTATTTTTAGTTTTAAGGTTATAAGGAACTGTCTTAAACATTAGTTTTACTTAAGAACAAATCGCACTAGCTATAGATACAAAAACATTGTGTTAGTATTTACTAAAGTGCATATTAATTAATCTTTAGATTTGTAATAATTCCTCATCTTTAAGCGAAGCTTGTGAGTATATTTGTATGAGAAAAAGTTTCGACTTTCTTAGTTTTAGTAATTTTCTTGACCATGTCTAGTCTATTGTTATGCTTAGGAAATACGTTGCAATATTATTCAAGCTTTTATTATAAAAGTAATTTATTCAAAGAATGAATAAGCTTAACCTCAAATGGTTTATGAATGCTTGAGGGCTGTAATCTATACTCAAAGTATGAATCTGTAATGATCTCTCGAAATATTAGTGAATTGTACGTGTTTTAGTATCTAACTAAGTGAATAACCTACATTTATAGAAGAGGAAGACTGTAGCAAAAAATGTTAAAAATTAACTATGATTCATGTTTCTGATTTATTTTAGTTATTTTTAAGTAGTGTTCGTTATGCTTATTTGATATAAAACCCTTTCTATCCTGATCAAGCATACTATTTTCATAAAAACTTAAGCTTGTAAAGCACTGCAATATTGTTTTTATATTTAGTTTGCTCATTTTATTTGAGAGATGATATTTTTCTGCTTTAATTAAGACAGTTTATGAAATTACAAAGAACTGTATACTTACAGATATTCTAGATACTTTATATCTCTATATAACTTATTATGAGTTGCTCATTTTGATTGTATTTTAATTTATTCATCTCACATTAAAGATGAGCAAATATATTTTGAATACTTAACATAGTTTTTTCATTTGATTGTAAATGATATCGTTTGCTATAAAAAAATAGTGTAAATCAAGCCCTTATTGCTGAAGGCTTTTTAGTGAAGTGATTCATTTTCCTTTCCGAACTATAGAATCTACCGTCAAGATATTCTAGCATAAATAACAAAGTTTTAACCGTAGGTGATCTATCGTTTTTTGTCTTGAATGTTTTTTTGTTACTTGAGTTTGAGCATGTAATTATAAATTCAATCTACTCTGTCCCCATGAACTTATAGACGCCTTAATTAGTATAGAAATAATAGACAAAGTATAGATGGTAAAACGTCTTATTTTCTACTAGTTTCGAGATAAATATGATTGGACATTATTGATGGATTGTTCGCTAGTAACTTATTGAAATATAATTTAATTACTCTTGATCAACCTTATAGATAGTATATAGTTTGCATGTTAGTTAATAAAAAACTATAGTTTAAACATTCAGTGATACTTTTACATGTTAGAGATGAAAGTATCTTAGGGCATTCTTACTTTAAGAGGTGAGGTTCTATTATAGCCTTCACTTTTACCTAAGAGCAAATCACACGCTATATCCATATCAATTAATTCTAATGTATTTTGAATAATTTTAGGTACTTCGGATGTTGCAAATTTATATAATTAGAGTTTAGCTCTCATAGAATTTTAATATTTATAAAGAACTTACTCTTCTAAAACGATATCATGCGATATAAATCACAATGAGCTTTTTGGCTAAGCTTATTATTTAAATACAATGATTAGACATTAAAATAATTCATTTGACTGTTCTTATAAATTCTTTGCAGGAATTGTTGTTTATTTGCTAGTTAATATGACATCTCAAGTAAGAATATTTAATTATATGTAATGAGAATAGCTAATTTTTTCATAGCTTTATGGGATGAAATATATTTTTAGTTGCGCATTATAATCAATGCTTGTGTTATAAGAAATCTATTCATAATCTTACCTTCTCTACCATTCATAGAAATATAATTATAGCCTCCCTGATTAATTAAAGTAGACAAATTTAAACAACAAATTTGTCTTTCTAAAAAAACTGAATATAACATTATTCTGATATCAAGCTTATTTATATTAACAGCCAAAAAGAAGAATAAATTTGATATAACTGATTTTCATAATTTTATATAGATTATCGTTAAATGGGACTTGTTAAATTTATTATGGAGAAATTACCTTTTAAAATATCTAAAAGGTTTAACAGATTTATTATATGAGATACACATTTCTCAGTTATAAATTTTTCAGTTATCTTATAACAATGGACTTTACAAAAACGACAATCAAATTTATTCGCTCCGGTTTAGAATATAACTCATGATTGAGTCAAGTATTATCTATAAGTATTTGTAATTCAATCTGCTCACAATCGTAAGATCTGATGTAAACTTTTTATATTTAGAAGTTTGGGGTAAAACTAAATCATGATTATTTTTTCCATTAGTTTTTAGTTTAAAACCTAATAAATTATCAGGGCTGGATGATTTTAGAAGCATTGCTCCAGCAGCATCACCGAATAGAATGCACGTATTTCTATCTAACCAGTTTACCCATCGAGATAAAACGTCCGCTCCGATAATAAGAATATTATTATAAGTACGTGTCGCAAGAAATTGATGAGCTATTATGAGACTAACGATAAATCCTGAACAAGCAGCTGTGACGTCAAAGGCAGCGGCATTGGATGCGCCTATTCTTTTTTGAATTTGTCCTGCACTTCCAAATAAATCATCGGCAGAAGAAGTTGCTAAAATAATTAAATCAATTTCTTCAGGCTTTATCGAGGATTTACTTAAAGTATTCTCGGCAGCCTTAACTGCCAAGTCTACCAACGACTGATTAGTACCTAAAATTTTTCTATTTTTCTAATCATAAGTTTAGTTCTAAGAAACAGTATACTTTGAATATCAAGCCTAGCCAATAACTATAAATTTATAATAGGCTCTAAGAGTAAAAACGATAATATTATTTATAATTTATTAATTAAAATGAAAAATAAGTAACAGTTGTGTTCAAAAGTATTCTCTGTATTTATTATCTAATTATAATAATTAGGAAAAAAATTTAATTATAATATAGTTCAAGCGAGATCTAATCAACAAATTAGCGTTGTTATTTTTAACAACTTCTTGGATATAAATGATTGTAGCTTAAAATAACAACTAAAATATTACAGATTATTAAGAAAAAACTAATTTTATTTTACTATTCCAGTTCTTGCAGTAATCCACTCATCAGAAGTGTCCACTAGTTGACTTAATTGCTGATTGCTTACGTTTATATCAGGCACTGCGGAACCTACTGATACAATTTTCAAGTAAAATATTTTAATTTTTAATAAATTTTCTTGATATAAACAAAGTATAAATTCAAGAATTTATAATAATATATGTAAAAATCCATAAGATTTAAGTACCTATTTTCTTTAACTGTAAATGAAAGTACTTTTTTTACGGTTATTATAAATTATTGATTTCTATTTTTTCTTTACAATAAAGATATCTGTTAAGTAAGAATAATTAACTTGCCATATAAAGTTTTGAGATTAGCAAATATGAGATAAATTGATAGAATAAAGCTGAAAGATATTAAATTTTATAAATATAAAAAATATTCTATTCAATAATTTTATGTATTGATTTTATAATTAAGTTAAGCATCAGTTACTACCGAAGTATACTTTTTTATTATGATTATGAATAAACTATTTGTGCAAATTAAAAAATACTATACATTTTTTATTATCTTAAAATTTTTATTAAGATAATTATACAATTTTTTAAATGATAAATATTTTGATTATATAACATAATTTTGATTCTTAATAAATTATCGATACCTTTGCTTTGAGTGACTAAAATGCGTTATTTTATGTATTTGTAATGAGAATCGACTGCATCTTACATATTCAGATGGATAATATTAAATACAAATGAAGTAATAAACACATTTTGCGAAATTTTTGGCTCTAGTAATTTTCTGTTTGAAACAAGACTAGATGTTTTCTAATAAATTATTTTGGTTCATAGATACTTATTATATAGAAAGTACTATGGAGTAGTAAGACTTCTATGCATAAATTGACAATCATAGACTATACTATATTTCCAAAGAAAAATTTCGTTTATTTCATGCTTAGTTACATGATTTATTTGTTATAGGAATAGTTAGAATTTAGTCTAGTCTATAATGAACCTGGTTGAATCGAGAGATCCATTTCATCTATATTACAAGTATATTATTATTTAGAATAGAACTAAATATAATCAATAGACCATAATCTAATATACTTATCGGACTTATAGGATTTCCCTCTCTTTCAGATCTGCACGTGAAACTTTCACTTCATACCGCTTCCTGATTTATTCGGCTTTTGCCTTGCGCTTTTTTAACCCATAAATAGGTTAATATTGATGACACTCTCTGTGAAGGACCATTAGATTCTTATTTAGATTGTTGTGATGGTTTCCATCTTTATGATGAAGTTCAATATGATTATCGATTACAAATTTCAAATTACAGGCACTACATTTGAACTTTTTCTGTGTTAGTATCTTGGCTGTGGAACCCCGATATTGTTTTTGTTTGCGCTTACTCCAATAGATCCAGTCACTATCAAATGGCGATTTATTACTTTTTATAGTAACATATCCAAATAAAGAATAACTGTGAGCATTGAAGATATCCTTGATTGTATTTAATCTTTTTATCTTTGCAAGAGCTCTATCCTTTTTATTAAGTTTACTATTTGCTTTCTTAACGAATTTGTAAACCCAATCATTTATTGACCATAAGTTTATTTTGGATAAGTCACAATATACCAATCTCTATAAATTATTTTAACCTTACTTAATCGTTTGTTAAGCTTGAAACGACAATTTCGCATTACGGTTTTTATATTATCCTTGAGCTTTCTTTTGTTCTTCTTCAATGGCCAGCAAATTAACGCATGGTTTGCCTTAACTTCAAATCGCCAACCTAGGAAATTAAAACCTTCTGTAGGTAGTACTAAATGAGTTTTTGCCTCTTTGACATTTAGACCTCTTTTTGCTAAAAAAGCATCTATTTTCCTTCTAAGTTCTACAGCATCTTCCTGATCTTCTAAAAAGAAGATCAGATCATCTGCATATCGAATACTCCGTTGAACTATAGCTTATTTTTTTACGATGACTCTATCGTGAGTATTGCTGAAATATTTCGCTGGTTGGTTCCCAATATATTCAATGCTATGCAATGCAATATTGCATAATGAAGGAGATATAATACCTCCTTGGGTGTTCCTTCTTCTGTACGAGCTCTTTTCTTTAATTCACCTACTTTTAATGCTGATCGCAAGATTTTATGCATTTGTATTGGCAAGTGTATTAAACTCATGAGTTTTTCATGATTTATTTTATCAAAACATTTTTCGATATCTAATTCCAGAATACGTTTTTTATAATTAGTTTGTGGTCGGCCTAGACTTATGAAAATATTTTGCTGAGCATCCTGTGCGGATCTTCCAGGTCTAACCCCCCCCCAAGATCCTTTTGATGCATATGCTTCATATACAGGTTCTAATAAATATTTCATAAGACATTGTACTACTCTATCTTTGATTGTCGGAATACCTAAAGGATGTTTTTTCCCATTAGTTTTAGGTATAGGTACTCTTTTTAAAAGTTGATGCTTATATTTTTTTAGATTTTTTAGATCTTCAAATAGTTCAAATTTTTCCCTTTCTTGAAGTTTAGATATACCATCAATTCCAGATGTTACTTGCCCTCTATTAAGTTGTGTAACTTGTCTAATTGCTAAGAATTTAGCTGCTCGAGACTTAAAGAAAAGTTTTTGTAATTTTTTTACTAATTTATAATTCTCCTTTTGTTGCGCTTTATATATTTTATGTGGAAAACGAAAAATCTGTTTTCTAAATTTCTTCCAAGGTAAGGTTTTCCAGTCTTCAACACATTTCTAACGAGTTTGTTGCATAAGACTTTATCTCCTTTTTACAATATATTCTATAAACCTTCGGCGACGTTAATCACCTTCGTACCCATATGAATTCATTTGGCTTTATGATTAATTGAAGCCAACCTTATTTTCTTTCAATAAGGAGTTTTCATATTATTTTTATTTGTTCCAATGATTTCTTCTTACTTCTTTAGACTATTACTAATTTGCCTACTTGCTACCCAGCTACCCAGGACTGTAATTAATAATATAATGTTTCATACGGGTGATTTAAGAATCCTATTTATGAAATTGATGGTTAGATCACAACTAGTTTATTTAGACACTTTTTAAATAACTGAGCATTTGTTTGTCTTAGAAGTTTGCCAAGCACTACTTGAAAATTTCTAACTTATCTTTTTGGCACTGTGACTTCCCGGCTTTAACATGAATTGTGTTACCACAAAACTACAATCTATAGCTGTTACGGGCACTATCGGCACTTCTCCCGTCCCGAGGAGGGTTGGAATTCCACCAACGAATATATATCAGTTAATTTATAGGGAGTTCAATCCTATAAATTCTTAAGCTATTTTTAGTTTTAAAGTTATCAGGAACCTTCTTAAACATTAGTTTTACTTAAGAACAAATCGCACTATATTTATAAAGAGAATCATACTTGGAAGAGATAGATTTATTGTAAGTAGAATAAGTAATACTATTTAATAATCGTCTGTTATAATCTTTACGTCTATTATAATTTGATACGATTAGTTTGGTTTATATGATAAATTATTTAGGCATTGAAATTATATTTAACTTCAAGAAGTTCGTTATGTTGTATGGTATTATAATTATATTTTCAATAGTTTTATTACAAATGTTTTCTTTTTTAACATGTCTTATAATCTTATTACTAATGTATTAAGATTAATGTATTAAGATCATAAGATCAGTGGAATCTTATTTTAGAATTTTTAAGTAGAGTAAAGATCTGTCTTCATCAGATAAAGGTTAATTTAAATATTTACTCTTAATACAAAATAGAATATTAAAGTACCAAGCTTAAAGATAGGCATACTAAGATAATGAGGATTTTATACTTTATATTTTACTTAACATTGATCTAAATCTAAATAGTTAGACATACGAAGACCATGTTTATGTAAAAGATTCATTTCTGTATGTATAAATATTTAGCAAACGAAAAAGAAAATAAAAACTGTGAGATTTTATACCTTGTGATTAAAATGATATAAAAATTTGAATATATCATGCTCTTATATATATATGATGTATATTTTTCCCAAATAAATACTAGAATATAGATAAAAATTTATAGAAATATACCCAAAGTATGTAACATTATTAATAAGATAATTTGCTGCTACTTTCCAGTCCTGGCAATTTTAATTTATCTATTAGATGGATACACATTTGGGTATGCTTATAGTATAACATGACTACTCTATATTTGCAACTTTTTGTAAATATAGAGATAAAATTAGAAAATCAACTTATGACATACCTCGAACAATATAGTCAAAATATGGAACAATTAATTTTACAGAGCTTTCATCCAGATTCAAGACTTCTAGTGTTGCAGCTTTTAAACATTGAATTGAGTGGTAGAGTAGAGCGATATACTCTAAAAATGATATTGTAAGATCACTCTCTCGGTGAGATTTACATGTGAGATTTTCATCTTATGTAGCTCTCAGGTGTACCTATTTTCTTTGATACGTATTTTTAAATCGAGAATTAATTGCTTTTAAAACTTTGTTGATACATAAGTTCTTTATATTGATTTTTTTTACTTGCAATATTACTATTTCTTTAGCCAATTTCAATATGAAATATTTATATTTGAGTGATATACAAAATCGATATAGCAAGAGGACTTTATATTTTTAAATCTGGATATTTTAGAAAAGCCCTTAAGTATATTGCAAAGTTTAATCAATAACGAAATTATTTTTATGAAATTTTATGATCAGTTATCAATTTAGTATACTTTGTAAAAAAGTTAAACTTTTTAGATTATTGTGTCAAGTAAAAAAATTAAAATATCTCAATGTTTTATGAATTATTGTAATTAATTCTTGATTGAATATATCAATGTAAACCACACTTTCATTGCTGAAAGTTTTCAAGAAAATATAAATCCTTTCCTAATAGATTATATCATTTTGATAATTATTGCATTATATTTTAACTATTTAGAGGAAGTCTTGACAGACTAACTATTTGTTTTTATTCTGAATGTTTATTATATTGTTGTTTTAGATACAATGTATTTTGATACATATAATCCTATTTGTTATCATTAACTAGTATATTCTAATTTATAAAAAAATATGTATAGTAGATATTTTATTAATCCTTTTTTGTTAAGGTGTTTAATATAAGCAGGCTTTTTCACTTTTAACGCATTTTCCTTAGCAACTTATTCTGAGGTATATTCAAAGTTATTTATCTACTTTATTTTTGGTGACCTAGAATAATATATCAAATTGTTTCATATTGAGAGATCTAAACATTCAGTTCTTCCCTAAGGAATCTTAGAGGAAAAGTTTTTTTAATAATGAAGTGAAGAAATTATTTTATTTTCCAGCAGTACATTTTTATTTTTCTTCATAATAAATCGCACCAATCATACCTGCCATAGGAACACCTAGAGAGTTATACATTTCTCTCACACCAATAATTCCTATTTTTTCAATTGGATTTTTAGTTGTATTAATAGATGATAAAGTATTGTACAATAAAATTAGCTCTATACAGAATTGTATATCTAACTTGTAGTAATGCATTAATGTAATTAAAAATTCATTGAATAGATTCAGTCAAATTGTATGGAGCAAAATAGGTGTACATTTTCTTAAGTTAAAAAAAGGAATATCGAAGTTATTTATATTTTTTCAACAGATAATTGTTATAAGTACTTTAGTGCTTATAATTGTTTTATCTATCTTTATTGTAGCTTAAGAGTCAACTAGCTTATCATAGGCATTATTTTTTCAACTACAGTACATAAACACAATCCCACATCTCCAGATAAAACGCCGTATGTGATTAATCGTATATACTTGATATGTATTACAATATCTGAATATTAAAACAGTTAATAAAATATTAATTTTAAAGTGCTTAAATAATGCTTATTTTTTCAAATTTTAGCGTAAATATATTATGCATTTATAATTATTTGAATATTTCCTAGTAGTTTTTTATATTTCTAGAAAAAAACATCTTCATTGTTATAAATAAGAAATATCTATATTTGTGATAATTGAAGTTCTTTCATCTCGTTATATGTCAATCATACTAAGATACCATCCATAATCTCTTAGGCATAGAGATCTTTGTAGTGTTCCAGCAGCGTTTCCACCTGGTGCAATATACTCAGGGTGTAACTGAAAAATCTTTTTACCGGCCAACTTAATTATTTCTTTTTCTTTGCTCTTTAATTGCGAGATTATCTTAATTCTAGTTTCTCCAGTTTTTAAATATTCTCGTACAGTTTCATGATACTAATTAAGTTATTATTTGAGTCTATATCCAAAGTTAGACAATAATATATATAAAACAATAACATTACAAGTAATTATGTAGTATAGTTTTTCATCAATTAAAATTTTGTATAGTTAAAATATGAGTACACATAATCATTAAATTTATTAATTTTGGTTGAATAGAGAGATTCATTTCATCTATATTACAAGTATATTATTACATAAAATAGAACTAAATATAATCAATAAACCATAATCTAATATACTTGTCGGACTTATAGGATTTCCCTCTTTTTCAGATCTGTACGTGAAACTTTCACTTCATACGGCTCCCTGATTTATTAGGCTTTTGCCTTGCGCTTTTTTAACCCATGAATAGGTTTATATTGATGACACTCTCTGTGAAGAACCATTATATTCTTATTTAGATTGTTTTGATAGTTTCCATCTTTATGATGAAGTTCAATGTTATCATCAATTACAAATTTTAAATTACAGGCACCGCATTTGAACTCTTGCTGTGTCAGTATCTTGGCTGTGGGGCCCCAATATTGTTTTTGTTTGCGCTTACTCCAATATATCCAGTCATTATCAAATGGCGATTTATTACTTTTTACAGCAACATATCCAAATAAAGAATAACTGTGAGTATTGAAGATATCCTTGATTGTATTTAAGCTTTTTATCTTTGCAATAGCTCTATCCTTTTTATTAAGTTTACTATTTGCTTTCTTAACGAATTTGTAAACCCAATCATTTATTGACTATAAGTTTATTTTGGATAAGTCACAATGTTGGTGATAATTCTACCAACCTCTATAAATTACTTTAACCTTACTCAATCGCTTGTTAAGCTTGAAACGACACTCTCGCATTAAGGTTTTTATATTATCCTTGAGATTTCTTCTATTCTTTTTCGATAGATAACAAGTTAACGCATGGTTTACTTTAACTTGTTATCGCTAACCTAGGAAATCAAAACCTTCTGTGGATAGCACTAAATGAGTTTTTGCCTCTTTGACATTTAGACCTCTTTCTGCTAAAAAAGAATCTATTTCCCTTCTAAGTTCTACAGCATCTTCCTGATCTTCTACAAAGAAGATCAGATCATCTGCATATCTAATACACCGTTGGACTATAGCTGATTTATTTACTCTGACTCTGTTGTAAGTATTACAGAAATATTTCGCTGGTTGGTTCCAAATATTTTCAATGCCATGCAATGCAATATTGCATAATAAATGAGATATAATACCTCCTTGGGGTGTTCCTTCTTCTGTACGAGTTCTTTCCTTTAATACACCTACTTTTAATGCTGATCGCAAGATTTTATGCATTTGTATTGGCAAGTGCATTAAACTAATGAGTTTTTCATGATTTATCTTATCAAAACATTTGTCGATATCTAATTCCAGAATACATTTTTTATAATTAGTTTGTGGTTGGCCTAGATTTATGAAAATATTTTGCTGATCATCCTGTGCGGCTCTTCCAGGTCTAAACCCCAAGATCCTTTTGATGCATATGCTTCATATGCAGGTTCTAATAAATATTTCATAAGACATTGTACCACTCTATCTTTGATTGTCGGAATACCTAAAAGACGTTTTTCCCAATTAGTTTTAGGTATATATACTCTTTTTAAAAGTTGATGTTTATATTTTTTAGATCTTCAAATAGTTCAAATCTTTCCCTTTCTTGAAGTTTAGATATACCATCAATTCCAGCTGTTACTTTCCCTCTATTAAGTTGTGTAATTTGTCTAATTGCTAAGAATTTAGCTGCTCGAGACTTAAAGAAAAGTCTTTGTCATTTTTTTACTAATTTATAATTCTTCTTTTGTTGCGCTTTATATATTCTATGTTGAAGACGAAAAACCTGTTTTCGAAATTTCTTCCAAGGTAAGGTTTTCCAGGCTTCAACGCATTTCTGACGAGTTAGTTGCATAAGACTGTATCTCCTTTGTACAATATATTCTATAAACCTTCGGCGAAGTTAATCACCTTCCTACCCATATTAATCCATTTGGCTTTATGATTAATTGAAGACTACCTTATTTTCTTTCAATAAGGAGTTTTCATATTGTTTTGATTTGTTCCAATTATTTCTTCTTACTTCTTTAGACTATTAATAATTTGCCTATTCTTTACCCAGGACTGTAATTAATGTTTATAATGTCTCATACGGGTGATTTAAGAATCCTATTTATGAAATTGATGGTTAGATCAGAACCAGTATATTTAGGCACTTTTTAAATAACTTAGCATTTGTGCGTCTTAGAAGTTTGCCAAGTACTACTTGGAAATTGCTAACTTATCTTTTTGGCACTGTAACTTCCTAGCTTTAAAATGAATTGTGTTACCACAAAACTACAATCTATAGCTGTTACGTGCACTCTCGGCACTGCTCCCTTCCCGAGGAGGGTTGGAATTCCACCAACGAATATATATTAGTTAATTTATAAGGAGTTCAATCCTATAAATCCTTAAGCTATTTTTAGTTTTAAGATTATCAGGAACCTTCTTAAACATTAGTTTTACTTAAGAACAAATCGCACATAAACCATAAATTGAATATATGGCGGTTAGAAATATTAACTATTATTATCATGCTTGTCTATTCTTTAAGTTTGAATATACTAACGAAAAAAACTCTAAGATTTAATTATTCAACATTAATGTTATAGATTTACCAAAATCTAGATATAACTTTATTAGTCGCAGAATTATTTCTATGTAATATAATATTATCTCGAACATAATTATTTAATTGTAGAGTAGTCTTATCTAATACTTTGGTTGAATAGAGAGATCCATTTCATCTATAGCACAAGTATATTATTACATAGAATAGAACTAAATATAATCAATAAACCATAATTTAATATACTTATCGGACTTATAGGATTTCCCTCTCTTTCAGATCTGTACGTGAAACTTTCACTTCATACGGCTCCCTGATTTATTAGGCTTTTGCCTTGCGCTTTTTTAACCCATTAATAGGTTGATATTGATGACACTCTTTGTGAAGAACCATTAGATTCTTATTTAGATTGTTTTGATGGTTTCCATTTTTATGATGAAGTTCAATGTGATCATCGATTACAAATTTCAAATTACAGGCACCACATTTGAACTTTTGCTGTGTTAGTATCTTAGCTGTGGGGCCCCAATATTGTTTTTGTTTGCGCTTACTTCAATAGATCCAGTCATTATCGAATGGAGATTTATTACTTTTTACAGCAACATATCCAAATAAAGAATAACTGTGAGCATTGAATATATCCTTGATTGTATTTAATCTTTTTATCTTTGCAATAGCTCTATCCTTTTTATTAAGTTTACTATTTGCTTTCTTAACGAATTTGTAAACCCAAGCATTTATTGACCATAAGTTTATTTTGGATAAGTCACAATATTTGTGATAATTCCACCAACCTCTATAAATTACTTTAACCTTACTCAATCGCTTGTTAAGTTTGAAACGACAATCTTGCATTACGGTTTTTATATTATCCTTGAGATTTCTTCTCTTCTTCTTCGATGGCCAGCAAATTAACGCATGATTTGCTTTAACTGCAAATCGCCAACCTAGGAAATCAAAACCTTCTATGGATAGCACTAAATGAGTTTTTGCCTCTTTGACATTTAGACCTCTTGCTGCTTTCTGCTAAAAAAGCATCTATTTTCCTTCTAAGTTCTACAGCATCTTCCTGATCTTCTAAAAAGAAGATCAGATCATCTGCATATCGAATACCCCGTTGGACTATAGCTGATTTGTTTACCATGACTCTATTATAAGTATTGCTGAAATATTTCGCTGGTTGGTTCCAAATATCTTCAATGCCATGCAATATTGCATAATAAAGGAGATATAATACCTCCTTGGGGTGTTCCTTCTTCTGTACAAGCTTTTTCCTTTAATACACCTACTTTTAATACTGATTGCAAGATTTTATGCATTTGTTTTGGCAAGTGTATTAAACTCATGAGTTTTTCATGATTTATCTTATCAAAACATTTTTCGATATCTAATTCCAGAAAACGTTTTTTATAATTAGTTTGTCGTAGGCCTAGATTTATGAAAATATTTTGTTGAGCATCCTGTGCGGCTCTTCCAGGTCTAAACCCCCAAGATCTTTTTGATGCATATGCTTCATATGCAGGTTCTAATAAATATTTCATAAGACATTGTACCACTCTATCTTTGATTGTTGGAATACCTAAAGGACGTTTTCCCCCATTAGCTTTAGGTATATATACTCTTTTTAAAGGTTGATGTTTATATTTTTTTAGATTTTTTATATCTTCAAATAGTTCAAATCTTTCCCTTTCTTGAAGTTTAGATATACGATCAATTCGAGCTATTACTTTCCCTCTATTAAGTTATGTAACTTGTCTAATTGCTAAGAATTTAGCTGCTCTAGACTTAAAGAAAAGTTTTTGTAATTTTTTTACTAATTTATAATTTTCCTTTTGTTGCGCTTTATATATTCTATGTTGAAGACGAAAAACCTGTTTTCAAAATTTCTTCCAAGGTAAAGTTTTCCAGGCTTCAACGTATTTCTGACGAGTTGGTTGCATAAGACTGTATCTCTTTGGTACAATATATTCTATAAACCTTTGGCGAAGTTAATCACCTTCCTACCCATATTAATTCATTTGGCCTTATGATTATTTGAAGCCTACCTTATTTTCTTTCAATAAGGAGTTTTCATATTATTTTTATTTGTTCCAATTATTTCTTTTTACTTCTTTAGACTATTATTAATTTGCCTACTCTCTACCCAGGACTGTAATTAATAATATAATGTCTCATACGGGTGATTTTAGAATCCTATTTATGAAATTAATGGTTAGATCACAATTAGTCTCATTAGACACTTTTTAAATAATTTAGCATTTGTTCATCTTAGAAGTTTGCCAAGCAGTACTTGAAAATTTCTAACTTATCTTTTTGGCACTGTGACTTCCCGGCTTTAACATGAATTGTGTTACCACAAAACTACAATCTATAGCTGTTACGGGCACTATCGGCACTGCTCCCGTCCCGAGGAGGGTTGGAATTCCACCAACGAATATATATTAGTTAATTTAGAGGGAGTTCAATCCTATAAATCTTTAAGCTATTTTTAGTTTTAAGGTTATAAGGAACTTTTTTAAACCCTAGTTTTACTTAAGAACAAATCGCACTATATCTTAAGACTAATTTATGTGTTAGGATTATAGTTTAAATAGAGGGACCTCTTTTATAATATTATATTTTCATTTTTCTTATCAGGTTCCCACTTTTAGTAAAATTAGTACATGGGACTTTTATATCATACTTCTTCCAGGTTTACTTTATGAGCTTTTATTAAAAGGCAAAAAAGGCAAGTAATCTTTTGTATCAAATATATTTTTGTAAACCAGGCTTATATTGCTAAAGGCTTTTTAGAGAAGTTTGTCTCTTGCCTACTTAGTTTTACGGCAATATTCGGAGTAAATTCTTTATTATAATATTAATGGTTTATGGTCTGAAAGCCATTGTTTTTATTTTATAACGAACATTTATTTATTATTACCCTAAGTGTGAAATACATTGATATCTCGTATCTACTTTGTCTACTATAGATTAATTGTCTTAATTCGAAATTTAAAATTTAGAGTAGGTTGAATCGAGAGATCCATTTCATCTATAGGACAAGTATATTATTGCATAAAATAGAACTAAATATAATCAATAAACTATAATCTAATATACTTATCAGACTTATCGGATTTCCCTCTCTTTCAGATCTGTACGTGAAACTTTCACTTCATACGGCTCCATGATTTATTAGGCTTTTGCCTTGCGCTTTTTTAACCCATGAATAGGTTCATATTGATGACACTCTCTGTGAAGAACCATTAGATTCTTATTTAGATTGTTTTCATCTTTATGATGAAGTTCAATGTGATCATCGATTACAAATTTCAAATTACAGGCACCACATTTGAACTTTTGCTGTTTTAGTATCTTGGCTGTGGGGCCCCAATATTGTTTTTGTTTGCGCTTACTCCAATAGATCCAGTCATTATCAAATAGCGATTTATTACTTTTTACAGCAACATATCCAAATAAAGAATAACTGTGGGCATTGAAGATATCATTGATTGTATTTAATCTTTTTATCTTTGTAATAGCTCTATCCTTTTTATTAAGTTTACTATTTGCTTTCTTAACGAATTTGTAACCCCAATCATTTATTGACCATGAGTTTATTTTGGATAAGTCACAATATTTGTGATAATTCCACCAACCTCTATAAATTACTTTAACCTTACTCAATCGCCTGTTAAGCTTGAAACGACAATCTCGCATTACGGTTTTTATATTATCCTTGAGATTTCTTCTGTTCTTCTTCGATGGTCAGCAAGTTAACTCATGGTTTGCTTTAACTACAAATCGCCAACCTAGGAAATCAAAACCTTCTGTGGATAGGACTAAATGAGTTTTTGCCTCTTTGACATTTAGACCTCTTTCTGCTAAAAACACATCTTTTTTCCTTCTAAGTTCTACAGCATATTCCTAATCTTCTAAAAAGAACATCAGATCATCTACATATTGAATACCCCCGTTGGACTATAGCTGATTTGTTTACTCTGACTCTATTGTAAGTATTGCAGAAATATTTCGATGGTTAGTTCCAAATATCTTCAATGCAATGCAATATTGCATAATAAAGGAGATATAATACCTCCTTGGGGTGTTCCTTCTTCTGTACGAGCTCTCTCCTTTAATACACCTACTTTTAATGCTGATCGCAAGATTTCATGCATTTGTTTTGGCAAGTGTATTAAACTCATGAGTTTTTCATGATTTATTTTATCAAAACATTTTTCAATATCTAATTCCAGAATACGTTTTTTATAATTAGTTTGTCGTCGGCCTAGATTTATGAAAATATTTTGCTGAGCATCCTGTGCGGCTTTTCCAGGTCTACCCCCTCCAAGATGCTTTTGATGCAGGTTCTAATAAATATTTCATAAGACATTGTACCACTCTATCTTTGATTGTTGGAATACCTAAAGGACGTTTTTCCCCATTAGTTTTAGGCATATATACTCTTTTTAAAAGTTGATGTTTATATATTTTTAGATTTTTTAGATCTTTAAATAGTTCAAATCTTTCCCTTTCTTGAAGTTTAGATATACCATCAATGCCAGCTGTTACTTTTCTTCTATTAAGTTGTGTAACTTGTCTAATTGCTAAGAATTTAGCTGATCGAGACTTAAAGAAAAGTCTTTGTAATTTTTTTACTAATTTATAATTCTCTTTTTGTTGCGCTTTATATATTCTATTTTGAAGACGAAAAACCTGTTTTTGAAATTTCTTCCAAGGTAAGGTTTTCCAGTTTTCAACACATTTCTAGTTGGTTGCATAAGACTTTATCTCCTTTGTACAATATATTCTATAAATCTTCGGCGAAGTCAATCACTTTCCTACCCATATTAATGCATTTGGCTTTATGATTAATTGAAGCCTACCTTATTTTCTTTCAATAAGGAGTTTTCATATTGTTTTTATTTGTTCCAATTATTTCTTCTTACTTCTTTAGACTATTACTATTTTGCCTATTCTTTACCCAGGACTGTAATTAATATAGAAATGTCTCATACGGGTGATTTTAGAATCTTATTTATGAAATTGATGGTTAGATCACAGCTAGACTATTTAGACACTTTTTAAATAACTTAGTATTTGTTCGTCTTAGAGGTTTGCCAAGCACTACTTGAAAATTTCTAACTTATCTTTTTGGCATTGTGACTTCCCGGCTTTAAAATGAATTGTGTTACCACAAAACTACAATCTATAGCTGTTACGGGCACTATCGGCACTTCTTACGTCCCGAGGAGGGTTAGAATTCCACCAACGAATATATATTAGTTAATTTATAGGGAGTTCAATCTTATAAATCCTTAAGCTATTTTTAGTTTTAAGGTTATCAGGAACCTTCTTAAATATTAGTTTTACTTAAGAACAAATCACACTATTTATATAGTTTAAAACTTTTGATTTTGCTATGAATTTAAATCTAAGCATTATATGACACTTTTTTATGGGTTTTACGTGGTAACTTATTGAAAAATATATTCAAAGGTTAATTTCTAATTAAGATTAATAACTAAATTTCCATTTTTGAATTTGTTGTATATTCCACAATATAAATATTCGTTAATTCTTCAATCTATGTTTAATTCAAGTATTTTAGTCTATTTTAATTTAAGTCGTTAGAATATACTTAAGTTTTAGATTTTGTCTAAAAATAAAGCACACTATATTCACACATTATAAGATTTTTTGTTTACATCATATCTACACCAAAAAATTTAAAGCAATTATATATATATTCTAGAATATAAGTTAGCATATCATAAGAATCATCTTGTATATCTCTATATTCTATTTTTTCGACTCCAGTTCTCTTAGAACTTGCAAGAAATGTGTTAAAATCAAATAATAATTCTAGAACAAGTATAATAAAAACTTAATAATGGTATAGTTTGATCAGTGAACTCACCTCCCCTTGTAGAATAGGAGGACTTCCGAGAAAACTGTTGAACTAGAAAGATATTATTTACTGATTACTTATCATTCTTGATTCAATTTTTTTACATTAGTTTTATTTATACTATAAAAAGTCCATTTATGCTAATAATCTTAAATAATATAATGAAAGCTCCATGCAAGTTCTCCTATTGTTGGATATCTGAATGCTTTGATTAAATCATATAATCCAAACCTATAAAGCTAAAAATTTATAATATAATAATTATAGCTGATTGTTAGTAAATACTTAAAAATATTAAATTACAAAAAAGTGTAACATCTAATAATACGTAATTTTTAATATACTTTTTAAGACTTAAAATAAATAAAAATTAAATACTTCTTATTATCAGGCTAGCTAAATTTATTAAAAAACTTGAAGAGTAAAAAATTTTTCTCAGATTAATTCACATAATATTTTATAATTAGAACACTTATTATAAATATTTATTATAAATATAAAATAGATTGATCATAATCTTAGCGAGTAAAAAGTACTATTATATATAACATAGTTTGTTTCTTCAAGGCTTATACACATTAATAATAAGTAGAGCAGAGCAAAAAAACTTTTATACTATATTTTCTAATTATATCCAATATTTAAAATCATATAATTTACAACTAAAATATTAAGGAAGAATAAATTTATATTTTTGTAAAATTTAGAAACAACTAAAAATAAAAAAATTTTAATATTAAATTTTTCGTACTAATTGATCATCTGCTGTAATTCAGTAAGAATGATGAATATTCTTCCATATTTGAGTCAGACATAAATTATTTAAAGATATATCTGATTCTATTTGCTCTTTAAACCTTTTAATATTATATTTAATTATGAATGATAGTTGATAAATAAAAAAAGTCTTTTTTTTGATTTTAATCCATCTCTAAATATTTTTAAGTTATAAATTTAAGAAACTTAAAAATATAATCTCTCCATCATTCATAAAGTGTAAGTAACTTAATATATTTTATTTTAGTTTTAAATTTAAATAAGTATGTTTTATTTCTAAAAAAATTGTTATTATTTCAATCTGAAGAGTTTAAATGATTCAGGGTATTGAAATTCTAAAGTTTATAGGTTGAATCGAGAGATCCATTTCATTTATATTATCAATATATTATTACATAGAATAGAACTAAATATAATCAATAAACCATAATCTAATATATTTATTGGACTTATAGGATTTCCCTCTCTTTCAAATCTGTACGTGAAACTTTCGCTTTATACGGCTCCCTGATTTATTAGGCTTTTGCCTTGCGCTTTTTTAACCCATGAATAGGTTAATATTGATGACATTCTCTGTGAAGGACCATTAGATTCTTATTTAGATTGTTTTGATGGTTTCCATCTTTATGATGAAGTTTAATATGATCATTGATTACAAATTTCAAATTATAGGTACCGCATTTGAATTTGTGCTGTGTTAGTATCTTGGCTGTGGGGCCCCAATATTGTTTTTGTTTGCGCTTACTCCAATAGATCCAGTCATTATCAAATGACGATTTATTACTTTTTATAGCAACATATCCAAATAAAGAATAACTGTGAGCATTGAATATATCCTTGATTGTATTTAATCTTTTTATCTTTGCAATAGCTCTATCGTTTTTATTAAGTTTACTATTTGCTTTCTTAACGAATTTGTAAGCCCAATCATTTATTGACCATAAGTTTATTTTGGATAAGCCACAATATTGGTGATAATTCCACCAACCTCTATAAATTACTTTAATCTTACTGAATCGCTTGTTAAGCTTGAAACGACAATTTCGCATTACGATTTTTATATTATTCTTGAGATGTCTTCTGTTCTTCTTCGATGACCAACAAGTTAACGCATGGTTTACTTTAACTTCAAATTGCCAACCTAGGAAATCAAAACCTTCTGTGGATAGGACTAAATGAGTTTTTTCCTCTTTCTGCTAAAAAAGCATCTATTTTCCTTCTAAGTTTTACAGCATCTTCCTGATCTTCTAAAAAGAAGATTAGATTATCTGCATATCGAATGCCCCGTTGGACTATAGCTGATTTTTTTTACTCTGAATCTATTATAAGTATTGCAGAAATATTTCGCTGGTTGGTTTCAAATATCTTCAATGCCATGCAATATTGCATAATAAAAGAGATATAATACCTCCTTGGGGTGTTTTCTTCTCATCTACGAGCTTTTGCCTTTAATACACCTACTTTTAATGCTAATCGCAAGATTTTATGCATTTGTATTGGCAAGTGCATTAAACGCAGGAGTTTTTCATGATTTATCTTATCAAAACATTTTGCGATATCTAATTCCAGAATACGTTTTTTATAATTAGTTTGTGATCGGCTTAGATTTATGAAAATATTTTGCTGAGCATCCTGTGCGGCTCTTCCAGGTCTAAACCCCCAAGATCCTTTTTATGCATATGCTTAATATACAGGTTCTAATAAATATTTCATAAAACATTGTACCACTTTATCTTTGATTGTCAGAATACCTAAAGGACGTTGTTTCCCATTAGTTATATATATTTTTAAAAGTTGATATTTATATTTGTTTAGATTTTTTAGATCTTCAAACAGTTCAAATCTTTCCCTTTCTTGAAGTTTAGATATCCCATCAATTCCAGCTGTTACTTTCCCTCTATTAAGTTGTGTAACTTGTCTAATTGCTAAGAATTTAGCTGCTCGAGACTTAAAGAAAAGTCTTTGTAATGTTTTTACTAATTTATAATTATCCTTTTGTTGCGCTTTATATCTTCTATGTTGAAGACGAAAAACCTGTTTTCGAAATTTTTTCCAAGGTAAGGTTTTCCAGTCTTCAACACATCTCTAACAAGTTGGTTGCATAAAACTTTATCTCCTGGTTTTGTACAATATATTATATAAACCGTCGGCGAAGTTAATCACCTTCCTGCCCATATTAATGCATTTGGCTTTATGATTAATTGAAGCCTACCTTATTTTCTTTTAATAAGGAGTTTTAATATTGTTTTTATTTGTTCCAATTATTTTTTCTTACTTCTTTAGACTATTACTAATTTGCCTACTCTCTACCCAGGACTGTAATTAATTTTAAAATGTCTCATACGGGTGATTTAAGAATCCTATTTATGAAATTGATGGTTAGATCAGAACCAGTATATTTAGGCACTTTTTAAATAACTTAGCATTTGTGCGTCTTAGAAGTTTGCCAAGTACTACTTGGAAATTGCTAACTTATCTTTTTGGCACTGTAACTTCCTAGCTTTAAAATGAATTGTGTTATCACAACACTATAATCTATAGCTGTTACGGGCACTATCGGCACTTCTCCTGTTCCGAGGAGGTTTGGAATTCCACCAACGAATATATGTTAATTTATAGGGAGTTCAATCCTATAAATCCTTAAGCTATTTTTAGTTTTAAGGTTATCAGGAACCTTCTTAAACATTAGTTTTACTTAAAAACAAATCGCACTTTTACTATACAATAAAACTCATTGATTTTTATTAGGATCTGTTATCCTTATTTGAAAATTTCGTTACAATTATTATTAATAAGCCTGCTCCTTCTAAAAAATATTTTTCTTTACGATAATCAAATTTATTTTGGTCATTATAACGAACTGGTTAGTAATTTCTAGGTATAACCTTCTTTTTTTAATATACACTATTATTTAGCTTCTGTCGTCAGATGTATATGTCTACTTTGATTATCGATTTTTTTTAAGATATAAAGCTATAATGAATAACAATGAATATTCAGTTGTATAATATATTAAGTTTAGTTAGATGGTTTAGAATAATGTATATTTATATCACACTAAACAGACATATGTCTTGCCTATTTTTTGGGTACCTCAAAACAAATCACACTTTGATGAAGAGTCATACATAATAATTTGGCTAATTAAACTCATAAAATAATCCGGCTATTATATAGGTTGAATAGAGAGATCCATGTCATCTATATTACAGGTATATTATTACATAGAATAGAACTAAATATAATCAATAAACCATAATCTAATATACTTATCGGACTTATAGGATTTCCCTCTCTTTCAGATCTGTACGTGAAACTTTCACTTCATACGGCTCCCTGATTTATTAGGCTTTTACCTTGCACTTTTTTAACTCATAAATAGGTTTATATTGATGACATTCTCTGTGAAGGACCATTAGATTCTTATTCAGATTATTTTGATGGTTTCCATCTTTATGATGAAGTTCAATATGATCATCGATTACAAATTTTAAATTACAGGTACCGCATTTGAACTTTTGCTGTGTTATTATCTTGGCTGTGGGGCTCCAATATTGTTTTTGTTTGCGCTTAGTTCAATAAATCCAGTCATTATCAAATAGCGATTTATTACTTTATACAGCAACATATCCAAATAAAGAATAACTGTGAGCATTGAAGATATCCTTGATTGTATTCAATCTTTTTATCTTTGCAATAGCTCTATCTTTTTTATTAAGTTTACTATTTGCTTTCTTAACGAACTTGTAAACCTAATCATTTATTGACCATAAGTTTATTTTGGATAAGTCACAATCTTGGTGATAATTCCACCAACCTCTATAAATTACTTTAACCTTATTCAATCGCTTGTTAAGCTTGAAACGACAATCTCGCATTACGGTTTTTATATTATCCTTGAAATTTCTTCTGTTTTTCTTCGATAGTCAGCAAGTTAACGCATGGTTTGCTTTAATTTCAAATCGCCGATCCAGGAAATTAAAACCTTCTGTGGATAGGATTAAATGAGTTTTTGCCTCTTTGACATTTAGACCTCTTTCTACTAAAAAAGCATCTATTTTCGTTTTAAGTTCTAGAGCATCTTCCTGATCTTCTAAAAAGAAGATAAGATCATCTGCATATCGAATAGCTCGTTGGACTATAGCTGATTTGTTTACTATGACTCTATTGTAAGTATTACAGAAGTATTTCGCTGGTTGGTTCCAAATATCTTCAATGCCATGCAATGCAATATTGCATAATAAAGGAGATATAATACCTCCTTGGGGTGTTTCTTCTTCTGTACGAGCTCTTTCCTTTAATACACCTACTTTTAATTCTGATCGCAAGATTGTATGCATTTGTATTGGCAAGTGTATTAAACTCATGAGTTTTTCATGATTGATCTTATTAAAACATTTTTCGATATCTAATTCCAGAATACGTTTTTTATAATTAGTTTGTAGTCGGCCTAGATTTATGAAAATATTTTGCTGAGCATCCTGTGCGGCTCTTTCATATCTCCCCCCCCCCTCTAAGATCCTTTTGATGCATATGCTTCATATACAGGTTCTAATAAATATTTCATAAGACATTGTACTACTCTATCTTTGATTGTCGGAATACCTAAAGGACGTTTTTCCCCATTGGTTTTAGGTATATGTAATCTTTTTAAAGGTTGATGTATATTTTTTTAGATTTTTTAGATCTTCAAATAGTTCAAATCTTTCCCTTTCTTGAAGTTTAGATATACCATCAATTCCAGCTGTTACTTTCCCTCTATTAAGTTGTGTAACTTGTCTAATTGCTAAGAATTTAGCTGCTCGAGACTTGAAGAAAAGTCTTTGTAATTTTTTTACTAATTTATAATTCTCTTTTTGTTGCGCTTTATATATTCTATGTTGAAGACGAAAAACCTGTTTTCGAAATTTCTTCCAAGGTAAGTTTTTCCAGGCTTCAACGTATTTCTGACGAGTTGGTTGAATAAGACTTTATCTCCTTTGTACAATATATTCTATAAACCTTTGGCGAAGTTAATCACCTTCCTACCCATATTAATTCATTTGGCTTTATGATTAGTTGAAGCCTACCTTATTTTTTTTCAATAAGGAGTTTTCATATTGTTTTTATTTGTTCTAATTATTTCTTCTTACTTCTTTAGACTATTCCTATTTTGCCTATTCTCTACCCAGGACTATAATTAATAAGATTATGTCTCATACGGGTGATTTAAGAATCTTATTAATGAAATTGATGGTTAGATCACAACGGGTAACTTTAGACACTTTTTAAATAACTTAGCATTTGTTCGTCTTAGAAGTTTGCCAGGCACTACTTGTAAATTTCTAACTTATCTTTTTGGCACTGTGACTTCCCGGCTTTAACATCAATTGTGTTATCACAAAACTACAATCTATAGCTGTTACAGGCACTATCAGCACTTCTCCTGTCACAATATTGGTAATAATTCCACCAACGAATATATATTAGTTAATTTATAGGGAGTTCAATCCTATAAATCCTTAAGCTATTTTTAGTTTTAAGGTTATCAGGAACCTTCTTAAACATTAGTTTTACTTAAGAACAAATCGCACTTTAAATAGTTACTATTTCTATTATAATCTTAAAAAGATCATGTTGGTAAAAAAAATAATACTACTATAATTGAAATATATAATTTATAAAGCTATGATGTGATACTAGCCATCTATAAATACATTTTTACTTGTTAGATTAGACAAATAAGAAAGTTTATTGTAAAATACAAGGAGTAATTTATGTTCATACATATTAAATTAAAATAGCATGTTATCTTCAATAAAAATCTTGTGGTATATAGTTACTATTTTACTTGTCATTTTAATTTTACTGCAAAATCCTAAAAAAGAAAGTTTTAAAACATTTGGCTTTCAGAATCAAACGTTAAGTAATACTCGTGAATCTGAAAAACTTCTGCAAAATATTACATGGATTGGTGTAATATTATTTGTAATACTAACATCTTGTCTTGCACTATAAAGATTAGGTTGTAATTATTCTTTGTCATATTTTTTAAATTTAAGTTAAAGCTTAGACAATAAGATTCGATATATTTTTATAAATAATAGTCAAGAAGCTACTAGCTCAAAGGTTCGGGGCTTGAACATTCTAGTTTGATGAAATTAGTCGAGATAGTTTCCTATACCATCATATTAAAACTTATATGCATTTTAGATGCTTTACTAGCTTTGAGCTTCATAGATTACAATTAAACCTCTACAATGGGCAACAAAAGCGTTGAGATAGACTTAAAACTTTATAGCAAAGTAAAGCTAGCCTAGAAATAGGAGAATATATCTGTGAAGGGTAAACAAATATATTATAACAATTCAATTTGTTTGTATCACTAATATGAATAAAAAAACATTTATTTAGATTAATCTGGCTGTAGCCAGATTAATTATTCGATAAGAAGCGGCTGAAGGAAAAAGTTATAAGACTTTTGCGATTTAATGACAATTTCAAAGAAATTTTATACTTAAATTCTCGTTCGAAAAGTAGATACTAGTTTTTTAACTCTTAGTTTGAGTGTTATATAAAAAAAATACTTAGATATTTAATTTATAAACTTAAATTCTAGGCAATCTACCTTGAATCAATAAAGATCGAAGAATATATCGAAAACATATAATGCAAAATTAGAGTTGTCGAGTTCCTCGAGTTAAAAGTATCGTCCTTATTCAAAGTTATTTAACACCCTCAATTCAATATTAGTCATCTTCATATTGTCACATATTGTCAAATTATCGAAAATGTTTAATATGTTTTCCAATTTTTAAAGTTAGAATAGAAGCTACAAATTTTTATACCCAAAAAATCAAGAGTTTCTATATTCGTGTTAAAGAATATCAAGATGTTAAAATAACTATTTTTGTAAGCTTTCTACATAGATTTTCATTGAGATGATAATTAATTCTAAAAGCTCAATTGTAAAAATAATAATAAAGGTAGAATTTTTCAAATTTATTATAATTTTATACCATCACACATTAACTGTTATATGAATTATAACTATATGAATTCTTATATGATTGGCAAAAGAAAAAAGAGTCTTTGATTTTGTCGAGATGCCATATGTCTATCAGTAGATTGCTCCAAATTGATAAAAGTTCTAAAAATTTTTAATGATTTAGCAAGAAGTGAGTGTTATGTATCTTCCGAAATCATGTCGAATCATAATATAAGAAATAATTCTAATACTGAACCCTTAAGATTAATAAGCCGAGACCAATGGTTAGTATTATTTACAATACTTAATGTATTTTAATATTGATTGAATTATTTATATCTAAGATGTATTAAAGATAATGAAGTTATCAAATAAATGAGTAATTAAAACTTTTAATTATTCTACAAAAAAATATTATACTAATAGGTGGGAATGGAAAAATTTATTATTAGTCACTATTTGAATTCTACAAATATGTGCATTCCTAAAACAGGATACTTATTACTTTTATTTATTTCTGAATAAATAGATATATTCTGAATAATAAATAATATTCAATAGTTTTTTATAAATCTTTGCAATAAAGATTACAATTTAAGTCGTATACATTTAAGGAGAATTATGTTCAAAAAAAATTTCTGGTTATTATTTGTATTAAGTATACCATTTTATTTTTTTCATTTAAGCGCAGTTGAAGCAGTGGAGTTAGACGAAGTAACTAGAACTGTACCTCTAGAATCTACAGGTTCTACTGTAACGTTAACTCCGGAGCAGGTTAAGCGCGGAAAAAGATTGTTTAACGGTGCTTGCGCATCTTGCCATACTGGGGGTATCACTAAAACCAATCCAAATGTAGGTCTTGATCCAGAATCTTTAAGTTTGGCAACACCATCAAGAGATAATGTAAAATCTTTAGTAGACTATATGAAAGATCCTACAAGTTACGATGGATCAGAATCGATAGCAGAAATTCATCCAAGTATTAAAAGTGCAGATATTTTTCCAAAAATGCGAAACCTAACAGATGAAGACTTATTTGTTATTGCCGGCCATATTTTACTACAGCCAAAAATTGCATCGGAAAAATGGGGTGGAGGTAAAATTTACTATTAAAAAGCAAAAATAGCTACGTATTTACTATTATCGTTTTTTTGAGGAAGTTCTCTATTTCCATAAGGAAATGTAAAGATGAATACCGAAAAAAAGCTTGCTATCTAATTCATTATTATTTTGTAAAATATCGTATATATGGAATAAATATGAAACTCGACTCAATTAACCATTCAGTATTCAAATTGTATTATTGTTTGTTATTAAATATTAAATATAAAAAAACACGCTAAATGATTTAATATATGATCGATTATATACTATTTGTTATAATATATGAAAAAATTACTATATAAGAACTATTTAATCAAATCATGATTTGCAATGAGATGGATATTGTTTTCATTAGAGAGAACGACTGTATAAACAAAACTCAAACACTCGTGTTTAGAATTTGAGTAATATTTCTGGGAAAATCAAAAGTATTTATTTCGTTTTCAATGGTGAATATATTATATAATGTTGAAAGAAATGAAAAATACAAACTATATTACAATAGAAAAGATAAATCCTATAGCGAATCTAAAGCTCAGAAGCGAAAAATAACATTTGCAATTATTGTAAAATATTTTATATCAATGATTCAATTAAACTGCATCATCTTGATTGTAAGTCTCAAAATAATATCATGAAGAATTGAGATTCTGTTTACCAGTTATCGTGCGATTTGTTCTTAAGTAAAACTAATGTTTAAGAAGGTTACTGATAATCTTAAAACTAAAAATAGCTTAAGGATTTATAGGATTGAACTCCTTATAAATTAACTAATATATATTCGTTGGTGGAATTCGAACCTTCCTCGGGACGGGAGCAGTGCCGATAGTGCCCATAACAGCTATAGATTGTAGTTTTGTGGTGACACAATTCATGTTAAAGCCGAGAAGTCACAGTGCCAAAAAGATAAGTTAGAAATTTTCAAGTAGTGCTTGGCAACCTTCTAAGACGAACAAATGCTAAGTTATTTAAAAAGTGTCTAAGGAAACTAGTTGTGATCTAACCATTAATTTCATAAATAGGATTCTAAAATCACCCGTATGAGACATGATAACATTAATTACAGTCCTGGGTAGAGAGTAGTCAAAATAGTAATAGTCTAAAGAAGCAAGAAGAAATAATTGGAACAAATAAAAACAATAGGAAAACTCCTTATTGAAAGAAAATAAGGTAGGCTTAAATTAATCATAAAGCCAAATGAATTAATATGGGTAGGAAGATGATTAACTTCGTCGAAGGTTTATAGAATATATTGTATAAAAGAGATAAAGTCTTATGCAACCAACTCGTCAGAAATGCGTTGAAGCCTGGAAAACCTTACCTTGGAAGAAATTTCGAAAACAGGTTTTTCGTCTTCAACATAGAATATATAAAGCGCAACAAAAGGAGAATTATAAATTAGTAAAAAAATGACAACGATTTTTCTTTAAGTCTTGAGCAGTTAAATTCTTAGCAATTAGACAAGTTACACAACTTAATAGAGGGAAAATAATAGCTGGAATTGATGGTATATCTAAACTTCAAGAAAGAGAAAAATTTGAACTATTTGAAGATCTAAAAAAGATAAAAAAATATAAACATCAACTTTTAAAAAGAGTACATATACCTAAAACTAATGGGGAAAAACGTCCTTTAGATATTCCGACAATCAAAGATAGAGTGATACAATGTCTTATGAAATATTTATTAGAACCTATATATGAAGCATATACATCAAAAGGATCTTGAGGGTGTAGACCTGGAAGAGCCGCACAGGATGCTCAGCAAAATATTTTCATAAATCTAGGCCGACCACAAACTAATTATAAAAAACGTATTCTGGAATTAGATATCGAAAAATGTTTTAATAAGATAAATCATGAACAACTCATGAGTTTAATACACTTGCCGATACAAATGCATAAAATCTTGCGATCAGCATTAAAAGTAGGTGTATTAAAGGAAAGAGCTTGTACAGAAGAAGGAACATCCCAAGGAGGTATTATATTTCCTTGATTATGCAATATTGCATGGCATTGAAGATATTTGGAACCAACTAGCGAAATATTTCTACAATACTTGCAATAGAGTCAGAGTAAAAAAATTAGCTATAGTTCAACGGAATATTCGATATTCAGATGATCTGATCTTCTGTTTAGAAGATCAGGAAGATTATGTAAAACTTAGAAAAAAATAGATACTTTTTTAGCAGAAAGAGGTCTAAATGCCAAAGAGGCAAAAACGCATTTAGCCCTATCCACAGAAGGTTTGGGTTTTCTAAGTTGGCGATTTGAAGTTAAAGCAAACCATGTGTTAACTCGCTGGCCATCGAAGAAGAACAGAAGAAATCTCAAGGATAATATAAAAACCGTAATACGAGATTGTCGTTTCAAGCTTAACAAGCGATTGAGTAAGGTTAAAGTAATTTATAAAGGTTGGTGGAATTATTACAAATATTGTGACTTATCCAAAATAAAATTATGGTCAATAAATGATTGGGTTTACAAATTCGTTAAGAAAGCAAATAGTAAACTTAATAAAAAGGATAGAGCTATTGCAAAGATAAAAAGATTAAATACAATCAAAGATATCTTCAATGCTCACAGGTATTCTTTATTTGAATATGTTGCTGTAAAAAGTAATAAATTGCCATTTGATAATGACTGGATCTATTGAAGTAAGCGCAAACAAAACCAATATTGGGACCCCACAGCCAAGATACTAACACAGCAAAAGTTCAAATGCGGTGCCTGTAATTTGAAATTTGTAATCGATGATCATATTAAACTTTATCATAAAGATGAAAACCATCAAAACAATTTAAATAAGAATATAATGGTCCTTCACAGATAGTGTCATCAATATCAACCTATTCATGGGTTAAAAAAGCGCAAGGTAAAAGCCTAATAAATCAGGGAGCTGTATCAAGTGAAAGTTTCACGTACAGCTCTGAAAGAGAGGCAAATCCTATAAGTCAGATAAGTATGTTAGATTATGGTCTATTGATTATATTTAGTTTTATTCTATGTAATAATATACTTGTCATATAGATGAAATGGATCTCTCGATTCAACAGATAAGTATTTAACAAATAGGATGAGTAAAACGAAAGCTATGTAAGCTTTATAAACCTTATAAGGTTTATACTTCATGTTCGTGTCTTAAAATAAGAGTAAAGCTTACTTAAGGCAATTTAAAAAGATAAATTTGCATTAACTAAAAACCTATCACAATTGTAATATAATATTATGATAAAATGATCATTCTCGATTCTTTATCAAACAGCATACATACTAAATATGTTAGAATAATTAATAGAAATGTGACAGTGTCTTTTATTTATTGTATTACGTAATCAGGATTTTCCTTATGAAAACAATACAGAATATCTAAAGATTTATTTGCTTTTTATGATAAATTATTATGATATTAATTTATAAAATTATGATATTAATTTATAAAGTATAAAAAATTGATGCATAATAATACATAATAGTCTGTTATTATTGTACTTTATATATATTTCATGGATAAGTATAAAGTTTACAATATATTAAATGTCTTATTAGGAGAAAAATAAGTTGAAAAAAATCGCTTCTATTTTAGTAGGTTTATGTGCTATGTTCTTATTAGTTAGTTCAGTTTCTGCAGCAGATATAGAGCATGGAGAGCAAATTTTTACTGCAAATTGTGCTGCTTGTCACGCTGGTGGCAATAATGTAATTATGCCAGAGAAAACATTGAAAAAAGAAGCTTTAGAACAGTATGGTATGAAAAGTGAATCTGCAATTACAACGCAGGTAACTAATGGTAAAAATGCAATGCCAGCTTTTGGTGGTAGATTATCAGATACTGATATTGAAGATGTAGCAAATTATGTATTATCTCAAACAGAAAAAGGTTGGTAAATACAAAATACTAGGAAATAGTTTAATTTAAATTAAACTATTTCTTAATATTTTATATTAGTATATGAGCTTATAGAAAAATATTATATTTGCGTGAGTTATTCATGATTTTGATTTTATAAAAAAAATTTACTCTTTACATCATTCAGTCAAACTTAGTCACAAAACTAATCGTGATCAAGATCAAAGTGCCATTACTAAAATGTTATTTTACTATTAATAGAATCCTTCACTAGTTCTGAGTGCCATATAGATTAGTTTTAAAGATATAGTGCGATTTGTTCTTAAGTAAAACTAATGTTTAAGAAGGTGCCTGATAACCTTAAAACTAAAAATAGCTTAAGAATTTATAGGATTGAACTCTTTATAAACTAACTAATATATATTCGTTGGTGGAATTCCAACCCTCCTCGGGACGGGAGCAGTGCCGATAGTGCCCGTAACAGCTATAAATTGCAGTTTTGTGGCAACACAATTCATGTTAAAGCCTGGAAGTCACAGTGCCAAAAAGATAAGTTAGAAATTTTCAAGTAGTGCTTGGCAAACTTCTAAGACGAACAAATGCTAAGTTATTTAAAAAGTGTCTAAGTGTACTAGTTCTGATCTAACCATCAATTTCATAAATAGGATTCTAAAATCATCCGTATGAGACATATTTACATTAATTGCAGTCCTAGGTAGAGAGTAGGCAAAATAGTAATAGTCTAAAGAAGTAAGAAGAAATAATTGGAACAAATAAAAACAATATAAAAACTCCTTATTGAAAGAAAATAAGGTAGGCTTCAATTACTAATAAAGCCAAATGAATTAATATGGGTAGGAATGTGATTAACTTCGCCGAAGGTTTATAGAATATATTGTACAAAGGAGATACAGTCTTATGCAACCAACTCGTCAGAAATGTGTTGAAGACTGGAAAACTTTACCTTGGAAGAAATTTCGAAAACAGGTTTTTCGTCTTCAACATAGAATATATAAAGCGCAACAAAAAAAGAATTATAAATTAGTAAAAAAATTACAAAGACTCTTTTTAAGTCTCGAGCAGCTAAATTCTTAGCAATTAGACAAGTTACACAACTTAATAGAGGGAAAGTAACAGCTGGAATTGATGTGATATCTAAACTTCAAGAAAGGGAAAGATTTGAACTATTTGAAGATCTAAAAAATAAAAAAATATAAATATCAACTTTTAAAAAGAGTATATATACCTAAAACTAATGGGGAAAAACGTCCTTTAAGTGTTCCAACAATCAAAGATAGAGTGGTACAATGTCTTATAAAATATTTATTAGAACCTGTATATGAAGCAGATGCATCAAAAGTATCTTGAGTAGTTAGACTTGGAAAAGCCGCACAGGATACTCAGCAAAATATTTTCATAAATCTAGGCCGACCACAAACTAATTATAAAAAACGTATTCTAGAATTAGATATTGAAAAATGTTTTGATAAGATAAATCATGAAAAACTCATGAGTTTAATACACTTGCCAATACAAATGCATAAAATCTTGTGATCAGCATTAAAAGTAGTTGTATTAAAGGAAAGAGCTCGTACAGAAGAAGGAACACCGCAAGGAGGTATTATATCTCCTTTATTATGCAATATTGTATTGTATGGCATTGAAGATATTTGGAACCAACCAGCGAAATATTTCAGCAATACTTACAATAGAGTCAGAGTAAAAAAATCAGCTATAGTCCAACAGGGGATTCGATATGTAGATAATCTGATCTTCTTTTTAGAAGATCAGGAAGATGCTGTAGAACTTAGAAGGAAAATAGATGCGTTTTTAGCAGAAAGAGGTCTAAATGTCAAAAAAGCAAAAACGCATTTAGTTCTATTCACAGAAGGTTTTGATTTCCTAGGTTGGCGATTTGAATTTAAAGCAACCATGCGTTAACTTGATGGCCATCGAAGAAGAACAGAAAAAATATCAAGGATAATATAAAAACCGTAATGTCAGATTGTCGTTTCAAGCTTAACAAGTGATTGAGTAAGGTTAAAGTAATTTATAGAGGTAAGTGGATTATCACCAATATTGTGGACTTATCCAAAACAAACTTATGGTCAATAAGTGATTGGGTTTACAAATTCATTAAGAAAGTAAATAGTAAACTTAATAAAAAGGATAGAGCTATTGCAAAGATAAAAAGATTAAATACAATCAAGGATATCTTCAATGCTCACAGTTATTCTTTATTTGGATATGTTGCTGTAAAAAGTAATAAATCGCCATTTGATAATGACTGAATCTATTGAAGTAAGCGCAAACAAAAACAATATTGGGGCCCCACAGCCAAAATACTAACACAGCAAAAGTTCAAATGCGGTGCCTGTAATTTGAAATTTGTAATCGATAATCATATTGAACTTCATCATAAAGATGGAAACGATCAAAATGCTCTAAATAAGAATCTAATGGTTCTTCACAAAGAGTGTCATTAATATCAATCTATTCATGTGTTAAAAAAGCGCAAGGCAAAAGCCTAATAAATCAGGGAGCCGTATGAAGTGAAAGTTTCACGTACAGATTTGAAAGAGAGGGAAATCATATAAGTCCGATAAGTATATTAGATTATGGTTTATTGATTACATTTAGTTCTATTCTATGCAATAATATACTTGTAATATAGATAAAATAGATCTCTCGATTCAACCAGCTCATAGACTAAATAATGGAAGAAGAACACCGAACGAAAATTTCAATTGTTAGAACTTAAAAAGATAAAGAGTACACAACTCTTAAAATATATATTTGAAGCAAAATATACTTTTAGCAATCCTGGAATTTAGTAAAATATTAGTCTTGAATTTATCAACTAAATATTAGTTCAAATAATCGTTCATATCTACCATAAGAAAGACATAGGCCTATATTAGCAAAAACATATAATTTAGTTAATTTGGAAAAAGATTTAATTATGCAATATTACCATAATGCACCTTCAAAATACTTATTAGGTATACTTTTTGAAACATATAGTCAAAGATTATTGACTCAATTATGCCATGAGATAAAAATTATGAAAAAATGCAAATTAGGGAAATAAAGATAGACAAATCCCATATGTATTTTTTTAATAAGGTATAAATCCACAAAAACTTTCGTTGATATTGTAAAAAATTTGAAGATGCAATTGGCATATCTAATATGATATCGAGAACTAATAATAATTAGATATATCTACAACAACATTTTTGGAAAGAAAAAACTTTTTGGTCTGATGAATATTTTGTATGTACTATAGAGTTCTATAGAAAATGTCAGCTTAAAGACGATGAAACATTATATACAAAATTAGGGTTGAACAATTCATCTCCGAATCTAAAGCTTCTAGGTTTTCTTGTTTAAATTTTATAAATTTTAATTAATATGAATAATAATTTAGAAATGCCTATTTCTTCTCATTTAGAAGAACTAAGACAACGCTTAATCTTTGTAGGAATAATTTTTGTTATTTTAAGTAGCATTAGTTTGATTTCTATTCAAAGAATTATTCCTTTACTGCAAATGCCAGCTCATGGAATTAAATTTTTACAATTAGCACCCGGAGAATATTTTTTTGTATCCTGCAAAGTAGCTATATTTACTAGCATATTATTAAGCATTCCTTGCTTTATCGTTCAGATATTATTATTTATTTTACCAGGATTAAATAATAATGAGAAAATATTTTGTATTTTAATAATGCTTGGGGCAACAACCTTATTCTTTATAGGCTTGCTCTTTGGATACTTAATCTTAATACCTGCTGCACTAAATTTTTTTATAGAATATGGATCTAATGCAGTTGAACCTATTTGGTCTTTTGAACAATATTTTAACTTCATATTATTGTTATTAATCAGTAATGGTTTAGCTTTTGAAATTCCGATATTACAAATTTTACTTAATACTTTTAATCTTCTATCTGCTCAACGTATGTTATCTTGGTGGAAATATATTATACTATTATCCACTATAATTAGTGCAATCTTAACTCCTTCAACAGATCCTATAACCCAATTGTTATTAGCATTAGCAATTATTGCTTTATATTTTTTAGGACTAGCAGTCATTTTTATTTCTAATAAATATTTATCAGAAATTTTTGAGAAGGATCAAGCTATTTAGTCAAGCAAGGTTTTTATAAACAATTTAATAGTAAATTTCTGAAGCTTTTATGTTAGGATTAGTTTTATTTTCATAAATCATTTTATTAATAAAGAAACTTCAAGAGGTTTAGATACAAATATGACAGAAGAAAGTTAAGTAAAAAGAAAAAAATTAAAATTTAAGAGTTTATAAAATTAGAAAACTTAAATAAATTCCTGTATTCTTTACTTTTTTATTTGAATTTGGCGTATTCTCCTATAATCAAATTTTTTTTGACGATATAATTTCTTATTACTTTCAATTAAGTATAAAAGTCGATAATTTAAGTTATATTTTCATCTTTTATATTATCACCCCCCCCTGTTTTTTAGCTCAAATAATTGTCTCATTCATCCCATAGATATAGAAAAATTAATTATTGATAATTCTGTATAAAAAAGCTATTTTTATACTTATATAAATAAATAGTTAAAACCACTCTAATCTAAATACGTTAGATTAACAAGTTTTTACTAACAAAGATAAAAAACATATCCCTACAAGTTTGGATGCAATGTGCCGGTTTTCTACAACTTACGCACAAAGAACCAATACTTTTTTTTGTATTGATAGTAGTGTTACTGCTGTTGTAATTGAAGGGTTAGCGCGTCATAAAGATACTTATGGTGCACCATTGTGCCCTTGTAGACATTACGATGACAAAAAACTGGAAGTTGAAAATGCATATTGGAATTGTCCTTGTGTACCGATGCGGTGTGTAGTTTCAAGTATATTAGCGGATTGAGCTTATTAAATAAACATTAACAATGAGTGTAATATACGTCTCCAAAATATATAAAGTCTTCTTTGTGATTTTAGGAATGACAAGAATAAAAAAATATAGATTTGATATTAATGTAAACTAAAGTATTTATATAAGAACTGATAGTACGGAATCGAGTAACATTATACAATATGAATATTTTATATGGATAAACTTATTATTGTTTTAGATTTAGCCCATAAATTAAGATTATAAATAATAAGAGTGTAATTTGTTCTTAAGTGCAATATGAAAGCTTTTAAATTTTTTGCATTTTTTATATTAAATAATCTAAGGTACTTTTGGCTTAAATAAATTATAGCATTCCCGGGTGTTTAGGTTTGTCTATTCAAAGTAGCCCAATTATTATCGCTTCATAGTTAAGACTATTATCTTTTGTCAGAGAAAGTTAACAATAGAAAAATAAATGCTTAATGAGTAGTATATTAAATTGTTTATGATAAATTATAAATAAAAAAATGTAAAAAGCGTTCAAAGATACAAGGTATAAATTAGTTTTATATTATTTATAGTTTGTTAATTTTTCTCTACATTAATTACAACCATTCTAAATTAATAGTAAAATTTGAATATTAAGCAAATAAATCAGTAGTAATAATTATAAGATGTACGTATTATGATAAATTAATATCTAAATTTTATAATTATAAAAAGTTTAGATATAAAATATATTAATCTAACAATTAAGAATAAAATATCTTCAAATAAATTTAAGAATAATTAATAATTTGCGATATGGATTAATATATTAAGAATAGTGTTGAATACAAATAATTATCATTTAATTAATTACAGTACTATATATAACTATTCTTATATTTATAGTATTTGTCAAAGCTAAATTTTTTATTGAAAAAATAATTAACTATTGAAGTTGAAAGAAAAGAATGTCACTGCATGCTTTTTTTAACAGAAGATAATGAATTTGCTAGTCAAAATCAAGATATTAATATTGAAGCTATTGTAGATCAAATTAATTAAATGTATCACCTAGTTTTATAAAGAATTTATAAAACTAGGTGATGTGTTCTTTAGCTAAAGTCAGCTAATACTATAAATTATTGCCTTTTCTCAAAGATAGTAGAACAATTACCGCTGGTCCTACTAATACTATGATAGCTAACGACAAAAGTTGACCAATAACTTGCCAATTAATCATATGAAATTATAATTGAGATCAAATTAAACAATGATCTTTCATAAAAACTATATATATATTTTTAAAATATTTATAGCTTAATATTCATGTACTTAATGCATATAACTGATTATTTTATTGTTAGTATTCAAAATTCACTACATTCTTAAATAAATATAATTCTTAGCTTAAAATCGAGTGACTAATGTCATAGAATAATACTATCTATGGACTTCATTAATACACCCTTTTGTTTGGATGCGTATATAAAACTTTCATCTTATACGGCTCTCAGGTTTAACTAGTATTCACTTTTGGAAATTGTGAATTAACTAATTTCTATTACATTCCATATAAATAAATTTTTAATTTTTAGAATACTCGGACAAAATAAAGTGCTACTTTGAGTTTGAAAAAGATTTTTTTTAGCTTTAGTTTTAAATATAATGTTGTATCGCTTTTAAACTAATATAACTAATAAAATAGAAGAAAATTTTTCTAACTAAGTTTTTTTCTTTCTAGAAATTTTATTCCAAATAGATCTGACATTTTTTCATATTCTATAGCTTGATATCATTTTGAAATTCTTTATGAAATTAACTAACATATAGTAAAGCTAGAAATTAGTATCAAATCTTTTTTACTGATAACATAAACAAATTGTTTTATTGCCATATAATTACTTTAATTTTTATAGAGATCTTTTCCAATTTTTAGGGTAAGTTAACTCTGCCAATATTATTTAAAGTTTTGAATGGATTGCAACACTTTCATAATCTATTCAATTTTCATTTTTAGATTCTTAAAAATAATGAAACATGTTAAATTATCGATAAGTTCTTCCTTAATACAATCTTTAAGGATTGGTACTAATTCATCAGATTCGACTACTAAAGCGCATAATCTTTAGGCTTACCGATTTGATTATTGACTTGTAGTAAATATTAATCAATTATAAGAAAAGTTTTGTAAACCAAGTTTTCATTAATGAAAGCTGTTCTAGAAAGTTACTTCTTTACCTCCTCAACAGATTTTCATAGCCTTATAATTTTGTAGTCTTTAGTAACTATCATTAGTAATAAAGGCATCAAATTAGTTTATTTTTGTTTTAAATATTTATTTTTTCCTTGCCTCGGTCCTAAGTATCGTTAGATATCTAATCCAATTTGTCTATCATAAATTTAGATTTATATTGATTTGATTCTAAAAATCATATAGATTAGATATGATGTATACATTATTGTAGTTCATGACCTCGTAGATAAGTATTGTAGATATTTTTATGGATTTGCCATAGCAAGTTAGAAAAAGATATTGATTGGAAAACTTATATAAATCGCTATCTTTTTTCTATAAGCTGTGAATATTTAGTATAAATCAGTTATAGTCAAGTTTCAAAAACTATTGAAATTTCTTGTCTTCATAAAAAATAAACATTGAATTTATACTCAGCAAGATAAACACTTATCTATGTCTTAATTTTTTTAAGATTAAACCATCTTAGGATGTTGCAGATTAAGGAAAAAAGTCTTTTTGATGCGTTATACGGTTAAATCGAGCAATCCATTTCATCTATATGACAAGTATATTATTATATAGAATAGAACTAAATATAATCAATAAACCATAATCTAATATACTTATCGGACTCATAGGATTTCTCTCTCTTTCAGATCTGTACGTGAAACTTTCACTTCATACGGCTCCCTGATTTATTAGGCTTTTGCCTTGCGCTTTTTTAACCCATGAATAGGTTTATATTGATGACACTCTCTTTGAAAAACAATTAGATTCTTATTTAGATTGTTTTGATGGTTTCCATCTTTATGATGAAGTTCAATATAATCATCGATCACAAATTTCAAATTACAAGCACAGCATTTGAACTTTTGCTATGTTAGTATTTTGGCTGTGGGGCCCCAATATTGTTTTTGTTTGCCCTTACTTCAATAGATCCAGTCATTATCAAATGGCGATTTATTACTTTTTACAGCAACATATCCAAATAAAAAATAACTGTTAGCATTGAATATATCCTTGATTGTATTTAATCTTTTTATCTTTGCAATAGCTCTATCCTTTTTATTAAGTTTACTATTTGATTTCTTAACGAATTTGTAAACCCAATCATTTATTGACCATGAGTTTATTTTGGATAAGTCACAATATTGGTGATAATTCCACCAACCTCTATAAATTACTTTAACCTTACTCAATCGCCTGTTAAGCTAGAAAGAACACTCTCGCATTACGGTTTTTATATTATCCTTGAGATTTCTTCTGTTTTTTTTCGATGGCCAGCAAGTTAACGCATGGTTTGCTTTAACTTCAAATCGCCAATCTAGGAAATTAAAACCGTCTGTGGCTAGCACTAAATGAGTTTTTGCCTCTTTTACATTTAGACCTCTTTCTGCTAAAAAAGCATCTATTTTCCTTCTAAGTTCTACAGCATCTTCCTGATCTTCTAAAAAGAAGATCAGATCATCTGCATATCGAATACCCCGTTGGACCATAGCTGATTTTTTTATTCTGACTCTATTGTAACTATTGCTGAAATATTTCGCTGGTTGGTTCCCAACATCTTCAATGCCATGCAATATTGTATAATAAAGGAGATATAATACCTCCTTGGGGTGTCCCTTCTTCTGTATGAGCTCTTTCATTTAATACACCTACTTTTAATGCTGATCTCAAGATTTTATACATTTGTATTGGCAAGTGTATTAAACTCATACGTTTTTCATGATTTATCTTATCAAAACATTTTTCGATATCTAATTCCAGAATACGTTTTTTATAATTAGTTTATGGTCGGCCTAGATTTATGAAAATATTTTTCTGAGCATCCTGTGCGGCTCTTCCAGGTCTAAACCCCCAAGGTCTTTTTGATGCATATGTTTCATATACAGGTTCTAATAAATATTTCATAAGACATTGCACCACTCTATCTTTGATTGTCGGAATACCTAAAGGACGTTTTTCACCATTAGTTTTAGGTATATATACTCTTTTTAAAAGTTGATGTTTATATTTTTTTAGATTTTTTAGATCTTCAAATAGTTCAAATCTTTCCCTTTCTTGAAGTTTAGATATACCATCAATTCGAGCTGTTACTTTAGCTCTATTAAGTTGTGTAACTTGTCTAATTGCTAAGAATTTAGCTGCTTGAGACTTAAAGAAAAGTCTTTGTAATTTTTTACTAATTTATAATTCTCCTTTTGTTGCGCTTTATATATTATATGTTGAAGACGAAAAACCTGTTTTCAAAATTTCTTCCAAGATAAGGTTTTCCAGTCTTCAAGGCATCTCTCATGAGTTGGTTGCATAAGACTTTATCTCCTTTGTACAATATATTCCATAAACCTTCGGCGAAGTTAATCACCTTCCTACCCATATTAATTCATTTGGCTTTATGATTAATTGAAGCCTACCTTATTTTCTTTCAATAAGGGGTTTTAATATTGTTTTTATTTATTCCAATTATTTCTTCTTACTTCTTTAGACTATTACTAGTTTGCCTACTCTCTACCCAGAACTGCAATTAATGTAAAGATCTCGCATGCGAGTGATTTAAGAATCCTACTTATGAAATTGATGGTTAGATCACAACTAGTTTCATTAGACACTTTTTAATTAATTTAGCATTTGTTCGTCTTAGAAGTTTGCCAAGCACAACTTGAAAATTTCTAACTTATCTTTTTGGCACTGTGACTTCCCAGCTTTAACATGAATTGTGTTACCACAAAACTACAATCTATATCTGTTACGGGCACTATCGGCTCTTCTCCTGTCCCGAGGAGAGTTGGAATTCCACCAACAAATATATATTAGTTAATTTATAGGGAGTTTAATCCTATAAATCCTTAAGCTATTTTTAGTTTTAAGGTTATCAGGAACCTTTTTAAAGATTAGTTTTACTTAAGAACAAATCGCACCTCTACCTAAAAACAAATCACACTAGATATCTTTATTATTATCTAAAAACTTCTTATAAAATTATAAAATTCGATAACTTATTAATATTTCACAGTAGTTAAAATTTCAATAAAGTAGAATAATTAAGACATTTTTAGTAAAATGATATATTTTGTTCTAAATTTACTTAAATTTCAATTTAATAATTAATATATTTCTTATGAAAAAGTTGCATACTTTACCTTTTTATTTATAATAATTATTTTTACAACAATCGTTGTAAGATTTTTTAACAATTAGTAATCAAATGATACAGGATCTATAATATTTTAGCAAAAAAACTCCGAAGTTTCACGACCTAGGGATGGATTATTCATTCTGAATTTTGAATATAAGGTTGTATCTTTTATAAACTAATAGAACTCAAACACACTCTCCCATCCAAGTTTTTTATTTTTAGATTCAAATACATATTATATCTTTTCACTTTGTATATTTGATAGATGGATATGATTATGAAATTATTTGCTAAATCAACTAAAGCCATGTATGGGAATCATTTAATAAAAAATAGAGATGATTTTTGTTCACCTTTTTCTTATTTATTAGATTGTAGAATAATTTCTTGATATAACGTAATTAGTAAAGACTTTAGTCAATCAATTAGACTGGATTGCTCAAACCTCCAATCATTAAGTTAAAACGGGCTTGATGGTTGCTCTGTGTACATTTACTATTTCTATTTTTTGTCGTTGTATTTCAGTGCTGTTATTCTATTTTAATAAATACTATGAATATATTTTAAGATATTGAATAAGTAATCATCTTTTATTATACTATATTAGATGAAATCTAGAGCTTTTTATATACTTTTACAAAATTTAAATAAGAAAGAGCCTCAGCTCTAAATTAGTTTTTTCCTTGTTCAAGTCTAATTTTATATGAAAGATTTAATAATTTCTAAACGAACATTAGATATAGAATATAAAAAATATTCATTAGATTCAAAAGCTTTGTCTTTTCTAAAATCTTGTTGTAGAGATATCTTATTATCGCTAGTTATTGATATTATATTCTATATGTCAATTTGATCTTCAATTTTTTTTATAGTACCAACAAAAGCTATTTTTAGTCGACAGCTTATTAAAATATATAGATGGTCTTCGTCTACCTCTATTTCTTTAATTTGCATTTTTTCATAATTTTTATCTCCTAACCTAATGGAAGCAACAATCTTTGATTATATTTTGCCAAAAATATAATGTGGGCTAATAATAAGTATTTTGATTTTGAACTCTAAGAATATTCCATAATTAAATCCTCTTTTAAATAAATCCGGGTGAATTTTTCTTACTGATATAGGTCTATATTTTTCTCATACGACATATAAATCATTACTTTGATTACTTTTTACTTTATAAATTCGAGATTGGTATTTTACTAAATTCTCGGGTTAATAAAAAAATTTTTGCTTCGAATTAATTTTTTACATTTGAAGATTTTTTCCTCTATATATTTTTCAGTTGCCACTATTGAGGTTTTATAATTGATTTCATTTAATTTTACATTTTGACCAATTCGTATCTCCATACACTTTGCATTACAAAATAAAACTTTACTGAAGGCCGATTATTAATACGTACATATTTTATGAGTAATTGCAGCTAGATTCTTTGAACTTTTTAAAAGGTTTTATAGAAAGTAAAAGCGTCGTTTGGATGAGAATTATGTATGCCCATTTGAAATGATTTTTTTAATATACGAATGGTGCTTCCACATTTTTGGTCAATGTTTTTATAACTTGAGTTACTTACTATCTTACTCTAGACATATAGGTTGCATCTTTGAAAAATTCTATTTTAGTTATCTTCGTTTACCATTAATTCAGCACCTAGGTTTATTTTATCATTGCTATAGCATTTGTTGTAGAATATAATTATATTATTGGTTGTGTCTTTACTTTCATTCCTTCACAATAAAGTATTATAAATTTGTAGTATTTTTTCGTTTACTTTATTTCTGCAATTTGGGTTTTGATAGGTGTAGTTGTCTTAATGTAACATCTATTCTTGAAACTTCCAATTTTTTTGTCCTTGCTTATATTTTTTATCTCGAATTTTAGGATGTTTAATTTTTTGAATATCAAAATTAGCAAGTTCCATACAAACTTTTTTAACAGACAAAAAAGTATATATGTTATTAAGAATTTGATAACGTGAATCTAGCTTGTGACGGATAGAATCTGCCAACTCAACTTTTTTTATTATTGAATCGTGATTTATGATAGCGTAAGCTTTGCCTCCCAAGTTTACAGTACATGGATGAATTTTATCAGATTGACAATATCTTTTCCAAGAGTTTAACTACTATACATAAAAAATTTCTTTTTTATTTAAACAACGCTTAATCTAATATTCAAACAACTAGTGTGAACCCCTAAAATCAAAGGTTAATTATCGTCTCCGCCTTGATATTGCAACTCCAAATAGTTTACGTGTGTTTATCCTAGTCATTTCTTCAGTAATTTCCTAGCTACAGTTGGATGAGTAAAAATGCACGCTTTCCAATCGGGTTTGAGAACATAAGCTATTTCAGCTATTATATGATATTGTCTCTAATATAAAAGATAATATTTTAGAGTAAAAAACTCTAAAGTAGGTTTAATTCGCTAATGTTATATAAAGTTTAATGATAATTCATATAGCTTAGAATTAATGTAGCATTCTAAGCTCCCTATAGATTCTTGCATAACATAGTCATTTAAGACTTCATCTAATTTTGACTTGTTTTTATAAGCCTCTAATCTTTAGATGAGCTAGTGACTCACAGTGAATAAAACATTGTATTTAATAATAGAGCATTTATAAGTTTTAGCATATATTAAAACTCTTACCCTTAACAACTAACTTTCTGCACCTAAATGAGAAAAAGAATAATGCTTTCTATTAATTAGTCATAACTAATTAATAGAAAGCATTATTCTTTTTCTGATTAAAAATTAAAAAGGGAAGAATAAAAGATCTGGGAAAAATCTATTTACTTCAATTATTAATCCTGCAGTGAAAACTAACCATATTGTTCCTATTACAGGAGCTGTTGATAAATACTTAGTAAAATTATAGTGGTAATTGTTATATGAATATATTAACATAACATTCCTTAGAGACGTAAATATATTTTTTAATGTATACGGCTCGCGATATAGATCAATTTTGTTTATCTGCCTCAAAATAATCTTTAAAGTACTTTTTGGATGAGAATCGAGTGATCAATCTATATAACGATTGGTGATTTTCTAAATAGGATCACCCTCTCTCTCGTATCCACGCATAAAGCTCTAACTTTACGTGGCTCCTAGGCTTACCTTCCTCATTTTTTCAAATTCGGGATTTATTTATATTTATTATGGTTGAATCGAGAGATCCATGTCATCTAATTACAAGTATATTATTACATAGAATATAACTAAATATAATCAATAAACTATAATCTAATATACTGATCGGACTTATAGGATTTCCCTCTCTTTCAGATTCGTACATGAAACTTTCACTTCATACGGCTCTCTGATTTATTAGGCTTTTGCCTTGCGCTTTTTTAACTTATGAATAGGTTGATATTGATAACACTCTCTGTGACAAACCATTAGATTCTTATTTAGATTGTTTTGGTGGTTTCCATCTTTATGATGAAGTTCAATATGATCATCGATTACAAATTTCAAATTACAGGCACCGCATTTGAACTTTTGCTGTGTTAGTATCTTGACTGTGTGGGCCCCATATTGTTTTTGTTCGCTTACTCCAATAGATCTAGTCATTATCAGATGGCGATTTCTTACTTTTTACAGCAACATATCCAAATAAAGAATAACTGTGAGCATTGAAGATATCCTTGATTGTATTTAATCTTTTTATCTTTGCAATAGCTCTATTCTTTTTATTAAGTTTACTATTTGCTTTCTTAACGAATTTGTAAATCCAATCATTAATTGACCATAAGTTTATCTTGGATAAGTCACAATATTGGTGATAATTCCACTAACCTCTATAAATTACTTTAACTTTACTCAATCGCTTGTTAAGCTTGAAACGACAATCTCGCATTACGGTTTTTATATTATCCTTGAGATTTATTCTATTCTTCTTGGATAGCCAGCAAGTTAACGCATGGTTTGCTTCAACTTCAAATCGCCAATCTAGAAAATCAAAACCTTATGTGGCTAGGACTAAGTGAGTTTTTGCTTCTTTGACATTTAGACCTCTTGCTGCTAAAAAAGCATCTATTTTCCTTCTAAGTTCTACAGCATCTTCCTGATTTTCTAAAAAGAAGATCAGATCATCTACATATTGAATACCCCGTTGGACTATAGCTGATTTTTCTATTCTGACTCTATTGTAAGTATTGTAGAAATATTTCGCTGGTTGGTTCCAAATATATTCAATGCCATGCAATGCAATATTGCATAATCAAGGAGATATACTTGGGGTGTTCCTTCTTCTGTACGAGCTCTTTCCTTGAATACACCTACTTTTAATGCTAATCGCAAGATTTTATGCATTTGTATTGGCAAGTGTATTAAACTCATGAGTTTTTCATGATTTATCTTATCAAAACATTTTTCGACATCTAATTCCAGAATACGTTTTTTATAATTAGTTTGTAGTCGGTCTAGATTTATGAAAGTATTTTGCTGAGCATCCTTTGCGGCTCTTCCAGGTCTCAACCCCAAGAACCTTTTGATACATATGCTTCATCTACAGGTTCTAATAAATATTTCATAAGATATTGTACCACTCTATCTTTGATTGTCGGAATACCTAAAGGACGTTTTTCACCATTAGTTTTAGGTATATATACTCTTTTTAAAAGTTGATGTTTATATTTTTTTAGATTTTTTAGATCTTCAAATAGTTCAAATCTTTCCCTTTCTTGAAGTTTAGATATGCTATCAATTCGAGCTGTTACTTTCCCTCTATTAAGTTATGTAACTTGTCTAATTGCTAAGAATTTAGCTGCTCGAGACTTAAAGAAAAGTCTTTGTAATTTTTTTATTAATTTATAATTCTCCTTTTGTTGCGCTTTATATATTCTATGTTGAAGACAAAAAACCTGTTTTCTAAATTTCTTCCAAGGTAAGGTTTTCCAGTCTTCAACACATCCCTGACGAGTTGGTTGCATAAGACTTGATCTCTTTTTACAATATATTCTATAAACCTTCCGCGAAGTTAATCACCTTCCTACCCATATTAATTCATTTGGCTTTATGATGAATTGAAACCTACCTTATTTTCTTTCAATGAGGAGTTTTAATATTGTTTTTATTTGTTCCAATTATTTCTTCTTACTTCTTTAGACTATTACTAATTTGCCTACTATCTACCCAGGACTGCAATTAATAGAAAGATGTCGCATGCGGGTGATTTAAGCATCCTACTTATGAAATTGATGGTTAGATCACAACTAGTTCATTTAGACACTTTTTAAATAACTTAGCATTTGTTCGTCTTATAAGTTTGCCAAGCACTACTTGAAAATTTTTAACTTATCTTTTTGGCACTGTGACTTCCCGGCTTTAATATGAATTGTGTTACCACAAAACTACAATTTATAGCTGTTACGAGCACTATCGGCACTTCTCCTATCCCGAGAATGGTTGGGATTCCACCAACGAATATATATTAGTTAATTTATAGGGAGTTCAATCCTATAAATCCTTAAGCTATTTTTAGTTTTAAGGTTATCAGGAACCTTCTTAAATATTAGTTTTACTTAAGAACAAATCGCACCTATCCGATGAACAACTTCTCATTTTTTGAATGGAACGAATTGATGGTATAAAATATAGCTATTTAAATTTTGAAATGAAAACTTTGATTATTAGATATTTGTATAAACCTATCTTCCGTTATTGAAAGATTTTTAAAGAGGTGACTCTCTTTCCTCACTCATTAGGCTATTATGATGAGCCAATTCGTTTCTTATTATTCTAAATGTTCGATATTTATTAATTGGGAAAGAAATATATCAAATATTTTTAATCCAATTTGTCGATCATAATTTTAGTTGTGTTTTAATTCAAATAAAAAATGAAACAAGGTGTAGGTGATCAATAAATTCTAGTATTTGATAACTATTTATATAAATTTTATTAGATATTTTTAAAGATTTTTCTTATTAACTTATCCTTACTTAAAGATATATTTTTATGATTGTTTAGATAAAATATTAGTTGGAAAAAACTCATTACTTTCAATCAGAGGACTACTTGAGGTCTTGTTTATATCTTTTCTATTGGTTGAATCGAGAGATCCATTTCATCTATATTACAAGTATATTATTACATAGAATAGAACTAAATATAATCAATAGACTATAATCTAATATACTTATCGGACTTATAAGATTTTCCGCTCTTTCAGATCTGTACGTGAAACTTTCACTTCATACGGCTCCGTGGTTTATTAGGCTTTTGCCTTGCGCTTTTTTAACCCATGAATAGGTTGATATTGATGAGACTTTCTGTGAAGGACCATTATATTCCTATTTATTTTGATGGTTTCCATCTTTATGATGAAGTTCAATATGATCATCGATTACAAATTTCAAATTACAGGCACCGCATTTGAACTTTTGCTGTGTTAGTATCTTGGCTGTGGGGCCCCAATATTGTTTTTGTTTGCGCTTACTCCAATAGATCCAGTCATTATCAAATGGCGATTTATTACTTTTTACAGCAACATATCCAAATAAAGAATAACTGTGAGCATTGAAGATATCCTCGATTGTATTTAATCTTTTTATATTTGCAATAGCTCTATCCTTTTTATTAAGTTTACTATTTGCTTTCTTAACGAATTTGTAAACTTAATCATTTATTGACCATAAGTTGATTTTGGATAGGTCACAATATTGATGGTAATTTCACCAACCTCTCTAAATTACTTTGACCTTACTGAATCGCTTGTTAAGCTTGAAACGACAATCGCGCATTACGGTTTTTATATTATCCTTGAGATTTCTTCTGTTCTTCTTCGATGGCCAGCAAGTTAACGCATGGTTTGCTTTAATTTCAAATCGCCGACCTAGGAAATCAAAACCTTCTGTGGATAGCACTAAATGAGTTTTTACCTCTTTGACATTTAGACCTCTTTCTACTAAAAAAGCATCTATTTTCCTTGTAAGTTCTACAGCATCTTCCTGATCTTCTAAAAAGAAGATCAGATCATCTCCATATCGAATACTCCGTTGAACTATAGCTAATTTTTTTACTATGACTCTATTGTAAGTATTGCAGAAATATTTCGCTGGTTGGTTCCAAATATATTCAATGCCATGCAATGCAATATTGCATAATCAAGGATTTATAATACCTCCTTGGGGTGTTCCTTCTTCTGTACGAGCTCTTTCCTTTAATATATCTACTTTTAATGCTGATCGCAAGATTTTATGTATTTGTATTGGCAAGTGTATTAAACTCAAGAGTTTTGCATAATTTATCTTATCAAAACATTTTCCGATATCTAATTCCAAAATACGTTTTTTATAATTAGTTTGTCGTCGGCCTAGATTTATGAAAATATTGTGCTGAGCATCCTGTGCGGCTCTTCCAGGTCTAACTCCCCAAGATTGTTTTGATGCATCTGCTTCATATACAGGTTCTAATAAATATTTCATAAGACATTGTACCACTCTATCTTTGATTGTCGGAATACCTAAAGGACGTTTTTTTCCATTAGTTTTAGGTATATGTACTCTTTTTAAAAGTTGATGTTTATATTCTTTTAGATTTTTTAGATCTTCAAATAGTTCAAATCTTTCCCTTTCTTGAAGTTTAGATATACCATCAATTCCAGCTGTTACTTTACCTCTATTAAGTTGTGTAACTTGTCTAATTGCTAAGAATTTAGGTGCTCGAGACTTAAAGAAAAGTCTTTGTAATTTTTTTACTAATTTATAATTCTTCTTTTGTTGCGCTTTATATATTCTATGTTGAAGACGAAAAAACTGTTTTCGAAATTTCTTCCAAGGTAAGGTTTTCCAGTCTTCAACACATTTCTAACAAGTTGGTTGCATAAGACTGTATCTACTTTGTACAATATATTCTATAAACCTTCGGCGAAGTTAATCACCTTCCTACCCATATTAATTCATTAGGCTTTATGATTAATTAAAGCCTACCTTATTTTCTTTCAATAAGGAGTTCTCATATTATTTTTATTTGTTCTAATTATTTCTTCTTACTTCTTTAGACTATTACTAATTTGCTGACTCTCTACCCAGGACTGTAGTTAATTCTAAAATGTCTCATACGGGTGATTTAAGAATTCTATTTATGAAATTGATGATTAGATCACAACTAGCTACGTTAGACACTTTTTAAATAACTTAGCATTTGTTCGTCTTAGAAGTTTGCCAAGCACTACTTGAAAATTTCTAACTTATCTTTTTGGCACTGTGACTTCTCGGCTTTAACATGAATTGTGTTACCACAAAACTACAATCTATAGCTGTTACGGGCACTATCGGCACTGCTCCTGTCCGGAAGAGGGTTGGAATTCCACCAACGAATATATATTAGTTAATTCATAGGGAGTTCAATCCTATAAATCCTTAAGCTATTTTTAGTGTTAAGGTTATCAGGAACCTTCTTAAACATTAGTTTTACTTAAGAACAAATCGCACTTTAGAACGCAGTCTAAACTTATATACACATTAAGAATACAAACAGGTGTAGATTATTGAATATTTTAATATTAAATTATTTTCAGCTATTTGATTAGGCTTAAACAAGGAGTATTTTTAAGTCTTAATTTGTTGCCGAAGAACTAATCACACTTATTTCTTAAAGAATAAAAAAAATATCAAAAATGAACTTATAATTAATAATTATTAAATTCTATCACGTTTAATAATAAGTATTGATTGTACTTCTGAAGATCTATAATAATGGCAAATAATTTATTCTTATAACATACATTGAATTTAGGTTGAATAGAGAGATCCATTTCATCTATAGCACAAGTATATTGTTACATAGAATATAACTAAATATAATCAATAAACCATCATCTAATATACTTATCGGACTTATAGGATTTCCCTCTCTTTCAGATCTGTACGTGAAACTTTCACTTCATACGGCTCCCTGATTTATTAGGCTTTTGCCTTGCGCTTTTTTAACCCATGAATAGGTTGATATTGATGACACTCTCTGTGAAGGACCATTAAATTCTTATTTAGATTGTTTTGATGGTTTCCATCTTTATGATGAAGTTAAATGTGATTATCGATTATAAATTTCAAATTACAGGCATAACATTTGAACTTTTGCTGTGTTAGTATCTTGGCTGTGGGGCCCCAATATTGTTTTTGTTTGCGTTTACTCTAATAGATCTAGTCATTATCAAATGGCAATTTATTACTTTTTACGGCAACATATCCAAATAAAGAATAACTGTGAGCATTGAAGATATCCTTGATTGTATTTGATCTTTTTATTTTTGCAATAGCTCTATTCTTTTTATTAAGTTTACTATTTGCTTTCTTAACGAATTTGTAAACCCAATCATTAATTGACCATAAGTTTATTTTGGATAAGTCACAATATTGGTGATAATTCCACTAACCTCTATAAATTACTTTAACCTTACTCAATCGCTTGTTAAGCTTGAAACGACAATCTCGCATTACGGTTTTTATATTATCCTTGAGATTTCTTCTGTTCTTCTTCGATGGCCAGTAGGTTAACGTATGCTTTGATTTAACTTCAAATCGCCAATCTAGGAAATCAAAACTTTCTGTGGATAGCACTAAATGAGTTTTTGCCTCTTTAACATTTAGAGCTCTTTCTGCTAAAAAAACATCTATTTTCCTTCTAAGTTCTACAGCATCTTCCTGATCTTCTAAAAAGAAGATTAGATTATCTGCATATCGAATACCCCGTTGGACTATAGCTAATTTGTTTACTCTAACTCTATTGTAAGTATTGCAGAAATATTTCACTGTTTGGTTCCAAATATTTTCCATGCCATGCAATGCAATATTGCATAATAAAAGAGATATAATACCTCCTTGGGTGTTCCTTATTTTATACCAGCTTTTTCCTTTAATACACCTACTTTTAATACTAATCGCAAGATTTTATGCATTTGTTTTGTCAAGTGTATTAAACCCATGAGTTTTTCATGATTTATCTTATCAAAACATTTTTCGATATCTAATTCCAGAATACGTTTTTTATAATGAGTTTGTCGTCGGTCTAGATGTATGAAAATATTTTGCTGAGCATCCTGTGCGGCTCTTTCAGGTCTACCTCCCAAGATCCTTTTGATGCATCTGTTTCATATACAGGTTCTAATAAATATTTCATAAGACATTGTACCACCCTATCTTTGATTGTCGGAATACCTAGAAAACGTTTGCCCCCCCATTAGTTTTAGGTATATGTACTCTTTTTAAAGCTTGATATTTATATTTTTTAGATCTTCAAATAGTTCAAATCTTTCCCTTTCTTGAAGTTTAGATATACCATCAATTCCAGCTGTTACTTTCCCTCTATTAAGTTGTGTAACTTGTCTAATTGCTAAGAATTTAGCTGCTCGAGACTTAAAGAAAAGTCTTTGTAATTTTTTTACTAATTTATAATTCTTCTTTTGTTGCGCTTTATATATTCTATGTTGAAGAGGAAAAACCTGTTGTCGAAATTTCTTCCAAAGTAAGGCTTTCTAGGCTTCAACACATTTCTGACGAGTTGGTTGCATAAAACGTTCTCTCTTTGTTACAATATATTCTATAAACCTTCGGCGAAGTTAATCACTTTCCTACCCATATTAATGCATTTGGCTTTATGATTAATTGAAGCCTACCTCATTTTTCTTTCAATAAGGAGTTTTCATATTGTTTTTATTTGTTCCAATTATTTCTTCTTACTTCTTTAGACTCTTACTATTTTGCCTATTCTTTACCCAGGACTGTAATTAATCTTATAATCTCTCATACGGGTGATTTAAGAACCCTATTTATGAAATTGATGGTTAGATCACAACTAGTTACATTAGACACTTTTTAAATAACTTAGCAGTTGTTTGTCTTAGAAGTTTGCCAAGCACTACTTAAAAATTTCTAACTTATTTTTTTGGCACTGTGACTTCCCGGCTTTAACATCAATTGTGTTACCACAAAACTACAATCTATAGCTGTTACGGGCACTCTCGGCACTGCTCCCGTCCCGAGGAGGGTTGGAATTCCACCAACTAATATATATTAGTTAATTTATAGGGAGTTCAATCCTATAAATCCTTAAGCTATTTTTAGTTTTAAGGTTATCAGGGACCTTCTTAAACATTAGTTTTACTCAAGAACAAATCGCACTATAAGTACATACAGTATTAATCCTCATATAATTTTAGAAAATAAATATTAACGTATTGTTTATTTAACTTTAAAATTTTGTTTTAATATAATTAATTTATAAGAATCTTTTTATAGTGAATAATAGTGATAATTTTTTTATCATGTTATGATTTGAATTTAAAAATAGTAAAAGTTTTAGATTATTTCAGTTAAGAAAGTATCCTTATTTTTCAATTAAATATTATATATCTATCGTGCTTACATTATTAGTGCGATAAAAAAATCATTAAGTATTTCTTTTTTTTTTATGGATTAAACATAGACTTTAAATCGTGAAAAAATTAATCAACTAAAAAATTATAATAAAAACCTTCTCTTGAATCATACTGAGGATAGTAATGTAAATAATAGAAAATTTCATTTTATATTAACAATCAATCAGACTTTAAAAATAATTTATTGATCTAGTCGCATACTTTTATCAGGCAAACAACTCATTATTTTCAAATATTTATATTAAATATAATAATATAATACAAGTATGGTTCTGGACTTTTATCAACAAAATAGTATTTAATGCAAAAGTATTGATATTCTTTCAATTTTTCTTAATTACACGTGTCACACTATCCATAATAAATATATCCTTTATATTATAAAAAATTTCTCAAAAAACTACCTTGGTGAAACAGTAATTTCATCTGACTTAGCTAAAAGTTCACCATTATTGAATTCTTGCCAAGCTGCTAGTGGCCATAAAAAGCCAGAAGAGATAAATTTTACAGCTAATGGAACATCAATAATAATTTCTTTATTTGCAGAACTTACTGCTTGCAAGTATCCTCTTCCAACCCATCCAATCCATCCAGAAATATATAGGAATAAAATAGCTGGTACAAAAAATTCCCGAGCATGGCTCCATCTACCATCTGTAATTAAATGAGGTAAACCGTCTGTACCACATAGAAGATTAGATTGCTTATACTTGTCAAATCGAACTTTTGTTTTCTCAATTTGTTGTTCTAAAGCAATTGCTGGGGGAGTACCAGCTTCGTATTTTTTTAATCTTGTCTCAATTTTTTTGATAGTATTAGGTTGAATTGAGAGATCCATTTTATCTATATTACAAGTATATTATTACATAGAATAGAACTAAATATAATGAATAAACCATAATCTAATATACTTATCGGACTTATAGGATTTCCCTCTCTTTCAGATCTGTACATGAAACTTTCACTTCATACGGCTCCCCGATTTATTAGGCTTTTGCCTTGCGCTTTTTTAACCCATGAATAGGTTGATATTGATGACACTCTCTGTGAAGAATCATTAGATTCTTATTTAGATTGTTTTGATGGTTTCCATCTTTATGATGAAGTTCAATATGATCATCGATTACAAATTTCAAATTACAGGCACCACATTTAAACTTTTGCTGTGTTAGTATCTTGGCTGTGGTGTTCCAATATTGTTTTTGTTTGCGCTTACTTCAATAGATCCAGTCATTATCAAATGACGATGTATTACTTTTGACAGCAACATATCTAAATAAAGAATAACTGTGAGTATTGAAGATATCCTTGATTGTATTTAATCTTTTTATTTTTGCAATAGCTTTATCCTTTTTATTAAGTTTACTATTTGCTTTCTTAACGAATTTGTAACCCCAATCATTTATTGACCATAAGTTTATTTTGGATAAGTCACAATATTAGTGATAATTCCACTAATCTCTATAAATTACTTTAACCTTACTCAATCGCTTGTTAAGCTTGAAACAACAATCTCGCATTACGGTTTTTATATTATTTTTGAGATTTCTTTTGTTCTTCTTCGATGGCCAGCAAGTTAACGCATGGTTTGCTTTAACTTCAAACCGTCAACCTAGGAAATCAAAACCCTCTGTGGATAGCACTAAATGAGTTTTTGCCTCTTTGACATTTAGACCTTTTTTTGCTAAAAAAGCATCTATTTTCCTTCTAAGTTCTACAGCATCTTCCTGATCTTCTAAAAAGAAGATCAGATCATCTGCATATCGAATACCCCGTTGGACTATAGCTGATTTTTTTTACTCTGACTCTATTATAAGTATTGCTGAAATATTTTGCTAGTTGGTTCCAAATATCTTCAATGCCATGCAATACAATATTGCATAATAAAGGAGATATAATACCTTCTTGGGTGTTCCTTTTTCTGTACGAGCCTTTTCCTTCAAAACACCTACTTTTAATGCTGATCGTAAGATTTTATGCATTTGTACTGGCAAGTGTATTAAACTTATGAGTTTTTCATGATTTATCTTATCTTATCTCTTATCAAAACATTTTTCCATATCTAATTCCAGAATACGTTTTTATAATTAGTTTGTGGTCGGCCTAGATTTATGAAAATATTTTGCTGAACATCCTGTGCGACTCTTCCAGATTTAAACCCCCAAGATTGTTTTGATGCATCTGCTTCATATACAGGTTCTAATAAATATTTCATCAGACACTGTAACACTCTATCTTTGATTGTCGGAATACCTAAAGGACGTTTTTTCCCATCAGTTTTTGGTCTATATACTCTTTTTAAAAGTTGATGTTTATATTTTTTTAGATTTTTTAGATCTTCAAATAGTTCAAATCTTTCCTTTTCTTGAAGTTTAGATATACCATCAATTCCAGCTGTTACTTTCCTTCTATTAATTTGTGTAACTTGTCTAATTGCTAAGAATTTAGCTGCTCGAGACTTACAAAAAAGTCTTTGTATTTTTTTACTAATTTATAATTGTCATTTTGTTGCGCTTTATATATTCTATGTTGAAGACGAAAAACCTGTTTTCGAAATTTCTTCCAAAGTAAGGTTTTCCAGTCTTCAACACATCTCTTACTAGTTAGTTCAATAAGACTTTATCTCGTTTGTACAATATATTCTATAAACCTTAGGCGAAGTTAATCACCTTCCTACCCATATTAATTCATTTGGCTTTATAATTAATTGAAGCCTACCTTATTTTCTTTCAATAAAGAGTTTTCATATTGTTTTTATTTGTTCCAATTATTTCTTCTTACTTCTTTAGACTATTACTATTTTGCCGAGTCTCTACCCAGGACTGTAATTAATATTAAAAACGTCTTATACGGGTGATTTTAGAATCCTATTTATGAAATTGATGGTTAGATCACAACTAGTAGCATTAGACACTTTTTAAATAACTTAGCATTTGTTTGTCTTAGAAGTTTGCTAAGCACTACTTGAAAATTCCTAACTTATCTTTTTGGCACTGTGACTTCCCAGTTTTAACATGAATTGTGTTACCACAAAACTACAATCTATAGCTGTTACGGGCACTATTGGCACTTCTCCTATCCCGAGGAGGGTTGGATTCCACCAACGAATATATATTAGTTAATTTATAGGGAGTTCAATCTTATAAATCTTTAAGCTATTTTTAGTTTTAAGGTTATAAGGAACCTTCTTAAACATTAGTTTTACTTAAAAACAAATCGCACTTTAATCTAGTATTAAAACTTTTCGACTCTGAACATGGAACTAAGCCAGCTACGTCAGCACTAACTTCAGTAGGTAATATAAATGAAACTGCTAAGATTGTAAGTAAAAATGGAAGTATACGTTTCACAACTTTTTTCCTTTAATTGTGTTCTTTTTTAACAATTTGTAATAAAGTAAAATTAATATGAAAAAATACAACTGATTTTTATATCTTATAATTTAGAGTATTTTTTTGTACTTAGAATATCTGTTATAAAATATAAGTAATCTTTTTAGTATATGAAATGATTACAAAGTGATTGCGGATTGTTTATAACTATTTTATTTTGGTGAGAATGAATAGAAATTAATTTGGATTTTATTAAATCTTTTAATAATCGAGTAATAGTAACTCTTGTTGTACCAATTATATTTGCAATGTCATAATGTGACAAAGTAATATTAATGAGTATACCTTCTTCAATATAAGATCCAAACTCTCTTGATAAAATTAATAAGAACTTTATCAATCTATTACCAATATTTTTATTATACAATATTTCAACAAATAAATAAACTTGCTGTATTTGGTAATTTATCGTTTTTAACCAATAATCAGTTATTTGTAATTGTTTATATTAGAATCATTTTTACGTCAAATTTGTAAATAGTTATGGTCTTATGTAAACTTAATATGTAGAATCAATTAAATTAAGCTTGAAATATCATGAATTAAACTTAGATTCAATGTTTATAAATCATAACTTTATCAGTATACAAAGAATATTCTAAAAATTCCTGAAAATAAATAATTATGTTTAATTTATTGATAAATTCTATTGAGACTCTCCTCAAATGTATATAGCTAATGATTTGTCTGTGTTCAATATAGACATTACTGAAAAGAAATATCATCACTGTCTGTTATCTCGAATAGATGTATCTTTGTATTAAATACTTAAGATTAAGTAGATTAGGTGTTAAAATTCATACTGTATAAGACTGTCTAATTTAGTTTGATGTAATTAAAATATTCAAATCACTCAAATAGTTTAGTAATTCTAATTTTTGCTACAAAATTCATAAAATACTATATTTATCTAAAAGTAAAAAAACTTTTTTTAGATATTGAAAACATGTGCTGTTTTGCTTATAATAGAGTGAAACTAAGTTACTTGGATTGTATTTTTCCTCCGATAATTTTAGATATTTTATAATAGAGTTACTAATCTTTACCATTTATTTTTCTATTTAATTTTTAAGATAGAATTATATAAAAAAAATAAATGATAAAATTATTTTGAATTATATGAACTCGAATTTTCGATAATACTTATTAAGTTTAAACTACAATTCCTTTACAAATTCTTGTTTAGATATTTTCAGTAGAGATAAATCTAATGTTAAGCCTTGAAGAATAACATTAGGCTATAAGTAATATAATTACGAATCTTACTAAATCTATACATTAAAGTTTAATTTAGTATAGTTATGTTAGAATATAAATCATTTTTCTATTTATTTTCTAAAAATAATTAGCGTTTAATTATTTTTATGAATCATACTTTATTATGAAGATGAAGGATAAGATTTTTATATAAATACTATCATATTAATCATCCAATAGATTAACCAAACTTGATTGTAATTCGAATATTTGTTCAAAATAAGAAGATAAAGACAAAACTTAGCTTAATCATGACTCTATAAATACTAAAAAGTGTAGTGTAAAATATATAAATCTATATTACGAATAACAACAATATTCAAATACTAATCATCTTACCCGTATTAGGTACCATAATAATATTATAATAGAATAACTAATTATATTTTTACTGTTAACGGTTAAAGTTATAGTAGGCATTAATTTTTGAAACGGGAAATCAGCATTAATACTGTTCTGTCTTTTAGAAATCATATTATATTTGAAACTTGTATGTTTTTATTTTTTAATTTAATAAAGATATATTCAAGTATAAGAATATTTTGTTGTTATTATTACTTATATATAATATTAATAATGAAAATAAATATTATATGCATATAATTAACTCGCATTATAAATTTTTAACAGAGTTTAATAATAATTTTAGTTAATTGTTAATTATAATATCAAATTATAACTGTTAGAAAAAGTTTCTCTATATAATTATTAATTAGATAATAGATTTTAAAAAATCAAATAAGATCTGAATAGATAATTTTTATAATGTGTTGATAATTAATAATCATGGCAATGTTCATTTATACTCACTAATCCCAACTATTCTTTGATTAGACTCTATACTTAACATATTTAGTTATATAGCGTCACGATGAGCAAAACTAGTTTTATATTACAAAAAAATAAGATTTATTATTTTGAAAGAAGAGTATACCTTAAAAGCTTTTTCTCTACGTTTAAGATGTTAGTATATTAATTATGAGTATTCTTAGTCTTTATAAGATAAAGTTTAGTATATTTAAATTATACTTAATTTGTATATCTTATATTTGTTTTTTCATGTATATTTATCATACTATTCTAATTATTAAAGGTAGTTATAGCTTAAAATATTTAAAAAAAATGATATTATTTAGTATATAACTAAGATGAAAAATGTAAAGATTAAATCGATAATAATTTTTTAAAATATCTATCAATAGTTATAATATCGATATATTCATATAAAATCCACATACATAACTTTTATTTGATAAAATCCCACAATTTTTCGTTTTAAACTAACTATTTTAGTCCACTACAGTATAGTTCACTATATATTTATTAAATGTATATTGAATCAAAAATATAATTAATATTGTATTTTGTATAATTTTTAGTAACTCATAAACTCCATTACTATTACATTCGTTCTAAGACATAATAAATTAATCATTTGAACTTTTTTGATTTAAAAATGAAAAGATTAGTGTTAATAATACATATTATACAATAAAATATTAAATGAATCGAATAAGGTTAATCATACTTTTAATGAGCTTGCTTGTATTAAGTATAATTTGTCATCGGTTTGAGGAATTAAATCCAAATTAAATAATTGATTGGATTTAATTAAAGTTAACGTCAAATTTTTTGTTAGGTTAATACTATACAATTTATTTCCTGATTTTATCTTAATGCTAATAGATAAATTTAATTAAGTTAAAATGATATAATTACATATTTTAGAATTATGATTAGCTAAGAAAAAATATTACATTTATGATTTTATTGCTATACAAATTATACAAGTCAATGAAATACTAATAGTCTATAATTTTTATACTTAAGTTTATATTAATAGTATATATAATCATTAAAAAAATATAAAGTATCACTATAATAATTTGCATAAATTATTCATTTTTAGGTCCTTATGCTTCTTCAAAGTTTGTAGCTAATCTTACTCTATTTGAATACACTTGGCTGAATCGAGCTATCCATTTCATCTATTTTTGTATATTTTTACAAAGAATGTACCTTCTGGTTGAATCGAGCCATCCATTTCATCTATATTACAAGCATATTATTACATAGAATAGAACTAAATATAATCAATAGACCATAATCTAATATACTTATCGGACTGATAGGATTTCCCTCTCTTTCAAATCTATACGTGAAACTTTCACTTCATATCGCTCCCTGATTTATTAGGCTTTTGCCTTGCGCTTTTTTAACCCATGAATAGGTTGATATTGATGACACTCTTTGTGAAAGACCATTAAATTCTTATTTAGATTGTTTTGATGGTTTCCATCTTTATGATGAAGTTAAATATGATCATCAATTACAAATTTCAAATTACAGGCACTGCATTTGAACTTTTGCTGTGTTAGTATCTTGGCCGTGGGACCCCAATATTGTTTTTGTTTGCGCTTACTCCAATAGATCCAGTCATTATCAAATGGCGATTTATTACTTTTTATAGCAACATATCCAAATAAAGAATAACTGTGAGCATTGAAGGTATCCTTGATTGTATTTAATCTTTTTATCTTTGCAATAGCTCTATCCTTTTTATTAAGTTTACTATTTGCTTTCTTAACGAATTTGTAAACCCAATCATTTATTGACCATAAGTTTATTTTGAATAAGTTACAATAGTCATGATAATTCCACCAGCCTCTATAAATTACTTTAACTTTACTCCATCGCTTGTTAAGCTTGAAACGATAATCTCGCATTACGATTTTTATATTATCCTTGAGATTTCTTATATTCTTCTTCGATGGCTAGCAAGTTAACGCATGGTTTGCTTTAACTTCAAATGGCTGACCTAGGAAATCAAAACCTTCTATGAATAGCACTAAATGAGTTTTTGCCTCTTTGACATTTAGACCTCTTGATGCTAAAAAAGCATCTTTTTTCCTTCTAAGTTCTACAGGATCTTCCTGATCTTCTAAAAAGAAGATCAGATTATCTGCATATCAAATACCCCGTTGGACTATAGCTGATTTTTTTACTATGACTCTATTGTAAGTATTGCAGAAATATTTCGCTGGTTAGTTCCAAATATCTTCAATGCCATGCAATATTGCATAATAAATGAGATGTAATACCTCCTTGGAGGTGTTCCTTCTTCTGTACGAGCTCTTTCCTTTAATACACCTGCTTTTAACTTTTAATGCTGATCGCAAGATTTTAGGCATTTGTATTGGCAAGTGTATTAAACTCATGAGTTGTTCATGATTTATCTTATCAAAACATTTTTCGATATCTAATTCCAGAATATGTTTTTTATAATTAGTTTGTGGTCGGCCCAAAGTTATGAAAATATTTTGCTGAGCATCCTATGCGGCTCTTCCCGATCTAAACCCTCAAGATCCTTTTGATGCATATGCTTCATATACAGGTTCTAATAAATATTTCATAAGACATTGTACCACTCTATCTTTGTCTATCTTTGATTGTCGAAATATCTAAAGGACGTTTTTCCCCATTAGTTTTATGTACTCTTTTTAAAAGTTGATGTTTATATTTTTTTAGATTTTTTAGATCTTCAAATAATTCAAATCTTTCCCTTTCTTGAAGTTTAGATATACCATCAATTCCAGCTGTTACTTTCCTTCTATTAAGTTGTGTAACTTGTCTAATTGCTAAGAATTTAGTTGCTCGAGACTTGAAGAAAAGTCTTTGTAATTTTTTTATTCATTTATAATTCTCCTTTTGTTGCGCTTTATATATTCTATATTGAAGACGAAAAACCTATTTTTGAAATTTCTTCCAAGGTAAGGTTTTCCAGTCTTCAACACATTTCTGACGAGTTGGTTGGATAAGACTTTATCTCCTTTGTACAATATATTCTATAAACCTTCGGCGAAGTTAATCACCTTCCTACCCATATTAATGCATTTAGCTTTATGATTAATTGAAGCCCACCTTATTCTTTTTCAATAAGGAGTTTTAATATTGTTTTTATTTGTTCCAATTATTTCTTCTTACTTTTTTAGACTATTACTAATTTGCCTGCTCTCTATCTAGGACTGTAATTAATTATATAATGTCTTATACGGGTGATTTAAGAATCCTATTTATGAAATTGATGGTTAGATCACAATGAGTAACTTTAGACACTTTTAAATAACTTAGCATTTGTTCGTCTTAGAAGTTTGCCAGGCACTACTTGAAAATTTCTATTATCTTTTTGGCACTGTGACTTCCCGGCTTTAACATGAATTGTGTTACCACAAAACGACAATCTATAGCTGTTACGGGCACTATCGGCACTTCTCCTGTCCCGAAGAGGGTTGTAATTACACCAACAGATATATATTAGTTAATTTATAGGGAGTTCAATCCCATAAATCCTTAAGCTATTTTTAGTTTTAAGGTTATCAAGAACCTTCTTAAACATTAGTTTTACTTAAGAACAAATCGCACTATATATAGTTACTAAATCATAATGAGACCTACTTTTCAGACTTACAGGATTGCCCTCTCGGTTAGAACCGTACTTGATACTTTCACTTCATACGGTTCCCTGATTTATTAGGCTTGCGCCTTTTTAACCTATGAATAGGTTAATGTTTATGACAATCTCTGTGAAGAGCCATGAAATTCTTGTACAAATTATTTTTATGGTTTCTATTAATGTGATTAAGCTCAATGGTATCATCAATCATACGTATAAAATTACAGGCACCGCATTTGAACTTTTTCCGTCTCAGTATTTTTGCTGTAATTCCCCCATATTGGTTTTTCTTTCGTTTGCTTGAATAAATCCAGCCATTGTCGAATGGTAATTTGTTATTTCTAACGGCAATGTATCAGAATAATGATTATTTATGGCTATTAAAAACATTATCAATAGTATGTATTCTTTCTATGTTTACATCGGCCCTATCACTTTTGTTAACTTTACTACTTAGTTCCTTAACAAAATTATGAATTTAGTCATCGATTACCGTAAGTTTATTTTAGATAAATCACAATATTAATGGTCATTTCTCCAGACTTTATAAATTACTTTGACTTTTTTACTCTTTGCTCCAGCATGAAACAACAATCCCCCCATTATCGCTTTTATTTTATCAATTATCTGACGTCTATTTTGTCTATAAGGCCAGCAAGTTAAGGTATTATTTCACTTAATTTTATATCACTAACCTGGAAGGTCAAACTGCTCTGTTCATTTTATCAAATGAGTTTTGGCTTCTTTAACCTTAAGACATCTTTTTCCTAAGGAACTATCTGTTGTCTTTCTAAGCTATTTATTATTCTACAAAAGAGATCATATAGAATGTCCCGTTGGATTATATTTCATTTCTTCGTTATCACTTTGTAAAATATATTGGATAAATATTTTTAGGGCTGGTTCTGGAGATTCTTTATTCCCTGTAGTTCTATATTGCATAATAATTGAGATAAGATTACTTTTTACGTTAGTTTAGTCCTGTTTAATCGCTCTTTTCTTTAATACACCTACTTTTAATGCTGATGGCAAAATTTTTCGCATTTGTATGGGTAGATGAATCAAACTCACAAGCTTTTCGCTGTGAATTCTATCAAAACATTTTTCAATATATAATTCGGAGATAGGCTTTTTCTAATTTTTTTTGATTTTCTTAGATTCTGAAAAATATTTTGCTGAACATCCTGTGCTGATATTCTAGAAAAAAACAAATGACTTCCCCATCATTTGGCTTAGTTATATGCGATTTTTTTAGCGTTTGATGTTTATATTCTTTGAGATTTCTCAGATCCTTAAATAATTTAGATCGTTTCCTTTCTTGAAGCTTTCAATGCCGTAAACGATCGCTATTACTTTGTCCATATTGAGCTGCGTAAGGTCTTTAACAGATAAAAGTCAGCTCAAGATCTGAATAAAAGCCTCTGCGATTTACTTACTTATCTGTAATTGCCAATTTGTTGTGCTTTATACATTCTATGTTGAAAACACAAAAGATCTATTCAGCATTTCTTTTAAGATAAGGCTTTCCGTCTTAAACATATCTACTTTTAGTTGGTTGCATAAGACCTTATGTCTTCAACAAATTATATTTTATAAATCAGGCTTTTGGAAAACCAAAAGCTTTTCAACGAATTTAATTCGCTTTCCTACCTGTATTAATTTGTCTAGCTACTCGATTAGCTGAAATTTACCTCAGAGCAAAATAAGGAGAGCTTAACACATTTTTATTTGTTCTAAATATTTCCCTATCACTTCTTTAGATTGATTCCAATGCGCCCACTCTTTACTTGGGAATCTATTAACCCTTTTTATAAATCAATATAAGTAAAAGATAATCTTATTTATGAAATTTATTGTCAGACCATCAATATTAATGTTAGACACTTCTTTAGGTAACTTAGCATATGTTCATCGTAGAAGCTTGCCTGGCACAACTTAGGCATTTTTAACTTATATTTATTGTGCTTTGACTGCCTACATTCAATACTAGTTCATATTGCCATGAAACCACAATCTATAGATATCTCGTACACTATAGTCATTTTCCCCTTCGTTGGGAGGATTCGACTTTTACCAACGAAAACATCCAGTTAAACTTATAGGTACCTTAATCCTATAAGCATTTAGGCTATTTAATCACAAGGTTTAGAGTAACCTCAGTAGATCTTATTTTACCTAAAACAAGCCGTATTAGAAACTATTATTAAGCCATCTATGATAAAATAAGTATACAATTTGTTCGTACTGTTTGATAAAATTAATCTATCTCCCTTATTCAGAGATATGCTTTCAAAACTTGTATTATATTTATTAAAAAGAGTAATTCAATTATGCATATAAATTGTATAACCATTATTATATATCAAATGAAAAAATTTCCTTTAGTAAAAAAACACATGTGTATTTTATGGATTTCAAAAATGATATGACGAATAAAGGATACAAAATAATCCTCTAATTGCAAGTTGTTTTCTTTTTCATATTCTATACCTTGACATCATTTTTGACTTCTAAATAAAATTAATTAATCTCATAGTTAGATTATAACTTATTAGAAAATAACTATAATTTTTTTTGCACTACTATCTTAATAATTTCAATATTTTTTATTTGCTATTATGTAAAATAAATTTTTTATATCATTTTTAAGCTTAATAACTAAAATTTTTTAATATCGACTCATGAAAATTATGTATCTTAATGAAAGATTTCTAAAATTACATATAGATTGAGATCTTATTATTTAACTTTTTGCCAATATTAAATTACTTTTGAGCGGATAACAATATTTGTTTTACTGTATAAGAGATGTTTTATCATAATCTAGAGATTCAGAATGAATAAAACACAGTAAATCATAAACATACTATAAAAGATATATATTAATTAGTGATGCTTGATTAAATAAGCCCCTAACCCAGAGGTTAGGAGCTTATTTTTAACTTTTTTTATAAAGTTGCTCTACTTACTATAAATAATATTGAAATAATAGATCAATTTAAATAAAAATATTCTATTTATTATAGTAATAATATATTTGTTTATCGTATAATAAAATTTATAAGATAAACAAATATATTAAATAAAAATTAAGATTCTGTATCTATAGATTTAGGAATAAACATGTTAGAGTTGTTACTTAATATAGATTTGGCCATAGATAAAGCTTCCTTTGCTTTAAAAAATGCTTGCCTTTTCCATTGAGCTTTTCTAGAGTTCTTTTTCGATTTGGATAAACGTTTTTTATTTAAATTGTAAATATTTTTTATTACATTTACATTTTTTATTTAATTAGAAAACATAAAAATGTTTACTATTTGTAAAAATCTAAAAATTAAAACTAATTGTAATTTAGATCTATTCTTTTTAAGTATTGTTAATTATTCATTAATTTAAAAATCTACAACAAATTAGATTTTAGACCTCTTTTTAAAATTACTAGCGAAAAAATATGCTAAAGCATAGGCAATAAAAAAATTTAATAAAAACTAATAATACACAGCTTTTTATTCATACAATTATTTGTAATTACAAAGCATTGAAGAGCTTGTAAGTAAAATTAAAAATAAATATCTTACTAAAACTATTCATGTAGTATAGACTAAGTACTAGCTTTTTTACTTCTTAATATATGTTATATAATAAAACTAATAACAATACTTTTATCATCTATGGTGCAATTTGTTTAAAAAGAAGTTTCTTCACAAAGTAAAATTTTATGAACGTTTATTTTTATGAAAACCATAATATATTTTTTAGAAGTATCACTACTATGAAATTTAGCATCAAATTAAAATTTAGGTTGAATCGAGATATCCATTTCATCTGTGTTACAAGTATATTATTACATAGAATATAACTAAATATAATCAATAAACCATAATATAATATACTTATCAGACTTATAGCATTTCCCTCTCTTTCAGATCTGTATGTCAAACTTTCACTTCATACGGCTCTTTAATTTATTAAGCTTTTGCTTTGCGCTTTTTTTAACCTATGAATATGTTGATATTGATGACACTCTCTGTGAAGAACCATTAGATTGTTTTGATGGTTTTCATCTTTATGATGAAGTTCAATATGATTGTCGATTACAAATTTCAAATTACAGGCACCGCATTTGAAATTTTACTGTGTTATTATCTTAGCTGTGGGGCCCCAATATTCTTTTTGTTTGCGCTTACTCCAATAGATCCAGTTATTATCAAATGGCGATTTATTACTTTTTACAGCAACATATCCAAATAAAGAATAACTGTGAGTATTGAAGATATCCTTGATCGTATTTAATCTTTTTATCTTTGCAATAGATCTATCCTTTTTATTAAGTTTACCATTTACTTTCTTAAAGAATTTGTAAACCTAATCATTTATTGACCATCAGTTTATTTTGGATAAGTCACAATATTGGTGATAATTCCACTAACCTCTATAAATTACTTTAACTTTACTGAATCGCTTGTTAAGCTTGAAACGACAATCTCGCATTACGGTTTTTATATTATCCTTGAGATTTCTTCTGTTCTTCTTCGATGGCCAGCAAGTTAACGCAAGATTTGCTTTAACTTCAAATCGCCAACCTAAGAAATCAAAACCTTCTGTGGATAGGACTAAATGAGTTTTTGCCTCTTTGACATTTAGACCTCTTTCTGCTAAAAAAGCATCTATTTTCCTTCTAAGTTCTACAGCATCTTCCTGATCTTCTAAAAGAAGATCAGATCATCTGCATATCGAATACCCCGTTGGACTATAGCTGATTCGTTTACTCTGACTCTATTGTAAGTATTGCTGAAATATTTCGCTGGTTGCTTCCAAATATCTTCAATACCATGCAATGCAATATTGCATAATAAAGGAGATATAATACCTCCTTGGGGTGTTCCTTCTTCTGTACGAGCTCTTTCCTTTAATACACTTACTTTTAATGCTGATCGCAAGATTTCATGCATTTGTCTTGGCAAGTATATTAAACCCATGAGTTTTTCATGATTTATCTTATCAAAACATTTTTTAATATCTAATTCCAGAATACGTTTTTTATAATTAGTTTGTGTTCGGCCTAGATTTATGAAAATATTTTGTTGAGCATCTTGTGCCGTTCTTCCAGGTCTATCCCGCCAAGATCCTTTTGATGCATATGCTTCATATACAGATTCTAATAAATATTTAATAAGACATTGTACTACTCTATCTTTGATTGTCGGAATACCTAAAAGACGTTTTTTTCCATTAGTTTTAGGTATAAGTACTCTTTTTAAAAGTTGATGTTTTTAAATTTTTTAGATCTTCAAATAGTTCAAATCTTTCCCGTTCTTGGAGTTTAGATATACCATCAATTCCAGTTGTTACTTTCCCTCTATTAAGTTGTGTAACTTGTCTAATTGCTAAAAATTTAGCTTCTCGAGACTTAAAAAAAAGTTTTCGTAATTTTTTTACTAATTTATAATTCTCCTTTTGTTACGCTTTACATATTCTATGTTGAAGACGAAAAACCTATTTTCAAAATTTCTTCCAAGGTAAAGTTTGCCAGTCTTCAACACATTTCTGACGAGTTGGTTGCATAAGGCTTTATCTCTTTTGTACAATATATTCTATAAACCTTCGGCGAATTTAATCACCTTCCTACCCATATTAATTCATTTGGCTTTATGATTAATTGAAGCCTATCTTATTTTCTTTGAATAAGGAGTTTTAATATTGTTTTTTATTTGTTCCAATTATTTCTTCTTACTTCTGGTTGAATCGAGAGATCCATTTCATCTATAGCACAAGTATATTATTACATAAAATAGAATTAAATATAATCAATAAACCATAATCTAATATACTTATCGGACTTATAGGATTTCCCTCTCTTTCAGATCTGTACGTGAAACTTTCACTTCATACGGCTCCCTGATTTATTAGGCTTTTGCCTTGCGCTTTTTTAACCCATGAATAGGTTGATATTGATAACATTCTCTGTGAAGAACCATTAGATTCTTATTTAGATTGTTTTGATAGTTTCCATCTTTATGATGAAGTTCAATTTGATCATCGATTACAAATTTCAAATTACAGGCACCACATTTGAACTTTTGCTGTGTTAGTATCTTGGCTGTAGGGCCCCAATATTGTTTTTGTTTGCGCTTACTCCAATAGATCCAGTCATTATCAAATGGCGATTTATTACTTTTTACAGCAACATATCCAAATAAAGAATAACTGTGAGCATTGAATATATCCTTGATTGTATTTAATCTTTTTATCTTTGCAATAGCTCTATCCTTTTTATTAAATTTACTATTTGCTTTCTTAACGAATTTGTAAACCCAATCATTTATTGACTATAAGTTTATTTTGGATAAGTCACAATATTTGTGATAATTCTACCAACCTCTATAAATTACTTTAACCTTACTCAATCGCTTGTTAAGCTTGAAACGACAATCTCGCATTACGGTTTTTATATTATCCTTGAGATTTCTTCTATTTTTCTTCGATGGCCAGCAAGTTAACGCATGGTTTGCTTTAACTTCAAATCGCCAACCTAGGAAATAAAAACCTTCTGTGGATAGCACTAAATGAGTTTTTGCCTCTTTGACATTTAGACCTCTTTCTGCTAAAAACGCATCTATTTTCCTTCTAAGTTTTACAGCATCTTCCTGATCTTCTAAAAAGAAGATCAGATCATCTGCATATCGAATACCCCGTTGGACTATAGCTGATTTGTTTACTATGACTCTATTGTAAGTATTGCTGAAATATTTCGCTGGTTGGTTCCAAATATCTTCAATGCAATGCAATGTTGCATAATAAAGGAGATATAATACCTCCTTGGGGTTTTCCTTCTTCTGTACGAGCTTTTTCCTTTAATAGACCTACTTTTAATACTGATCGCAAGATTTTATGCATTTGTTTTGGCAAGTGTATTAAACTCATGAGTTTTTCATGATTTATCTTATCAAAACATTTTTCGATATCTAATTCTAGAATACGTTTTTTATAATTAGTTTGTCGTCGGCCTAGATTTATGAAAATATTTTGCTGAGCATCCTGTGCGGCTCTTCCAGGTCTAAACCTCCAAGATCCTTTTGATGCATATGCTTCATATGCAGGTTCTAATAAATATTTCAGAAGACATTATACCACTCTATCTTTGATTGTTGGAATACCTAAAGGACGTTTTTTCCCATTAGCTTTAGGTATATATACTCTTTTTAAAGGTTGATGTTTATATTTTTTTAGATTTTTTATATCTTCAAATAGTTCAAATCTTTCCCTTTCTTGAAGTTTAGATATACCATCAATTCCAGCTGTTACTTTCCCTCTATTAAGTTGTGTAACTTGTCTAATTGCTAAGAATTTAGCTGCTCGAGACTTAAAGAAAAGTTTTTGTAATTTTTTTACTAATTTATAATTCTCTTTTTGTTGCGCTTTATATATTCTATGTTGAAGAAGAAAAACCTGTTTTCGAAATTTCTTCCAAGGTAAGGTTTTCCAGGCTTCAACGTATTTCTGACGAGTTGGTTGCATAAGACTGTATCTCCTTTGTACAATATATTCTATAAACCCTCGGCGAAGTTCATCACCTTCCTACCCATATTAATTCATTTGGCTTTATGATTAGTTGAAGCCTACCTTATTTTCTTTCAATAAGGAGTTTTCATGTTGTTTTTATTTGTTCCAATTATTTCTTCTTACTTCTTTAGACTATTACTAATTTGCCTACTCTCTACCCAGGACTGCAATTAATATCCAAATGTCGCATGCGGGTGATTTAAGAATCCTATTTATGAAATTGATGGTTAGATCAGAACTAGTATATTTAGACACTTTTTAAATAACTTAGCATTTGTTCGTCTTAGAAGTTTGCCAAGCACTACTTGAAAATTTCTAACTTATCTTTTTGGCACTGTGACTTCCCGGCTTTAACATGAATTGTGTTACCACAAAACTACAATCTATAGCTGTTACGGGCACTATCGGCACTGCTCCCGTCCCGAGGAGGGTTGGAATTCCACCAACGAATATATATTAGTTAATTTATAGGGAGTTCAATCCTATAAATCCTTAAGCTATTTTTAGTTTTAAGGTTATCAGGAACTTTCTTAAACATTAGTTTTACTTAAGAACAAATCGCACTTAGACTATATACTATTTTGCCTATTGTTTACCCAGGACTGTAATTAACCATATAATGTCTCATACGAGTGATTTAAGAATCCTATTTATGAAATTGATGGTTAAGTCATAACTAGTATAATTAGACACTTTTTAAATAACTTAGCATTTGTTCGTCTTAGAAGTTTGCCAAGCACTACTTGAAAATTTCTAACTTATCTTTTTGGCACTGTGACTTCTCGGCTTTAACATGAATTATGTTACCACAAAACTACAATCTATAGCTGTTACGGGCACTCTCGTTACTGCTCCCGTCCCGAGGAGGGTTAGAATTCAATCAACGAATATATATTAGTTAATTTATAGGGAGTTCAATTCTATAAATCCTTAAGCTATTTTTAGTTTTAAGGTTATCAGGAACCTTCTTAAACATTAGTTTTACTTAAGAACAAATCGCACTATATGCTTATAATAAATCATTTTAAGGAATCAAGTAGAAACTAATCTAATGAGTAAAAATCTTACTGGAACAGCCATTATTTTATTTATAAAAAGATATAAAGTAAGAAGAAATCACGTGTGATATCGTTTGATTGTGAACCACCCCTACTTATAAAAGTAAGAGCTTTCTAGACAATGATATCTTATAACAACAAGAAACCAAGTTCAAAAAGTCATTCCAACCTCGTATATGATTTACTTAATTTGATTTGAGTTTCATATTTATATTATATATACGATATATTGCAAGATAACAATGAAGTAAATGGCAAACTCTTTTTGCACTATCTCTCTCATTCTCCCACCCACTCATGGAAGTGTCAGAATCTTGCGAAAAACGTTAAATAATTCAGAGCTAAAATTTTGATATATATTTTACACTTAGTAAATATTTCTTAATTCTAATTAAGTAAAATGAGACTGACCAGTCTCTAATGCTGCAACTGATAGAAAAAACTTACTTTGTTTCAATTAATAAATTTCATGATATAGATCATATTAAAATTAAAGTTATTAATCAATAATAACTTTAATTTTCTATGATGTTAAACGTTTAAACTGTTGTAAAGCTGCACGGCCAATATTGTAAAGAGCCCAAGATGCTGCAGCCAAAACAGGAACTAATACAATTAAAACTCGAACATCCATTATATTTTGATCCTTTTATTTTGATTCTATTTTGATTCAGCTAATATATTTTAACTATTTCCATTTTATCATTTATTAATTAGATTTGTCCTTAATAAAGAATAAACAACCTTATCTCGTACATATCGATGCATAGATAAAAATAAAAAGAAAGCTTCATTTTTATACTCCATTAAAGGATCTTGTTGTCCGTAACTTCTCCAAGATACTGCTTCTCTTAACAAAGACATTTGTTGTAAATGATTTTTCCATCTTTGATCAATTTGCTCTAAAAGAAAATATCGTTCTAATTGTCTAATAACTCCAGGTTTATGATTCTCTAAATATAATTCTTTCATATCATAAGCAATATAAACTTGTTGAAAGCAAAAACTTATCAGTTCTTCTGCACTATAATCATCTATATCCCAATTATACCAACTATCTTTTAATCCCATTAAATAAGTGAGTTGATTTATTAAGTACACTTTATGAGTAGCTAACTGCTTTTTTTTATTTTTAAAATAAAATTGAATCATTTCGTAAATAGAGTTCTCTGCATATTCAATTATGCAGTCTCTTAAATAACTAGACTCTAGTACTCTTCTTCTTTCTTTGTATAAAGCTTCACGTTGGTTATTCAGAACTTCATCATATTTAAATAATTGTTTACGAATATCATAAAAATTAGATTCAACTTTTTGTTGAGCAGAATCTAAAGCTTTACTTAAAATTGTTAGGATCGAGTGAATTATTTTAGCAAATCGTATTATACTCTTGCTAGTTAGTTCCTACTCCTTTGAGAATCCAGAAAAAAGACTTTCACCTTATATGGCTCTTAGGTTTACTTCTTATTTATTGTTATTATTTAAATAGTTATAGTTATTGTTGTTATAATTATTATTTGTCCAGTATGGTTTGATGTCATTCATTGCTTACTAGATTTAAATGACAAGCATAGTATTTGAGTAGTTCTTATTAGTCTTAAACAAAATTTCTTTTTGCATTTAAGTTAAGAAATTTTATAACAGTTATACAAGAATTTACTGTATTATATTGATATAGGTTCTAGCACAGAGTTCTAATCTCCATCAAATACATTATTTTCTTTCTAGTAAAACAGACAAAAAATTATAAATACATTATTTTAATTTCTATTTATCTTTTCAAGTTTACTAGAATCGGAGATGATAGTTTAAGATTATTAATTTCGACTTTAAAATTAGAGCTCAGAAGAGAATGAATCTTAAAATAATATATTCATGTAAACCAGGCTTTCATTGATGAAAACTTTTCAGTGAAGTTTATCTCCTGCTTTTCGGTTGCATTATCTCTGAACTTAAGCATAAGTTTAAATTAGATTAGAAGATAACAATGTGTTTTTTGTTTTAAATGTTTACTATTTCTTACTTAGGTGTTATATTTATATATTTTATCTTGTGTGCTTACTATTAAGTTGGCATTATTTAAATTAGTCTACACTAAACGATATTAAGTATAGTTTCTAAATCTTACTATTTCTAAGCTCGCAAGATTATTATTTTTCAGCACTTCATCCAGATTTTCCTTAGTAATTTGTTAAAAAAACCGTTTATTCTCTTTCAGCACCTTATTTTTATTATGTGGGTGATTTCTTAGCTTAAAAATTATTTTGTATTATAGTTCAAGTTTTAGTTGTCGTATGGCTTGAAGATAGAAATTTTTTACACCTATAGAATCTTAAGATACATTGTTTAACTCAACCACATAAACATTTAAAGTTATTTTTATATGTCAAAAAATAGAGATTTTCAGATTATGCTCTAAAAAAAATTATATTTCTCAAAGCTTCATCGGTTGAATCGAGAGATCCATTTCATCTATATTACAAGTATATTATTACATAGAATAAAACTAAATATAATCAATAGACCATAATCTAATATACTTATCGAACTTATAGGACTTCCCTCTCTTTCAGATCTGTACATGAAACTTTCACTTCATACGGCTCCCTGATTTATTAGGCTTTTGCCTTGCGCTTTTTTTAAACCATGAATAGGTTAATATTGATGACACTCTCTGTGAAGGACCATTAGATTCTTATTTAGATTGTTTTGATGGTTTCCATTTTTATGATGAAGTTTAATATGATCATCGATTACAAATTTCAAATTACAGGCACAGCATTTGAACTTTTGCTGTGTTAGTATCTTGACTGTTGGGCCCCAATATTGTTTTTGTTTGCGCTTACTCCAATAGATCCAGTCATTATCAAATGGCGATTTATTACTTTTGACAGCAACATCTCCAAATAAAGAATAACTATGAGCATTGAAGATATCCTTGATTGTATTTAATCTTTTTATCTTTGCAATAGCTCTATCTTTTTTATTAAGTTTACTATTTGCTTTCTGAACGAATTTGTAAACCCAATCATTTATTGACCATAAGTTTATTTTGGATAAGTCACAATATTGATAGTAATTCCACCAACCTCTATAAATTATTTTGACCTTACTCAATCGCTTGTTAAGCTTGAAACGACAATCTTGCATTACGGTTTTTATATTATCCTTGAGATTTCTTCTGTTCTTCTTCGATGGCCAGCAAGTTAACGCATGGTTTGATTTAACTTCAAATCGCCAAGCTAGGAAATCAAAATCTTATGTGGATAGCACTAAATGAGGTTTTGATTCTTTGACATTTAGACCTCTTGCTGCTAAAAAAGCATCTATTTTCCTTCTAAGTTCTACAGCATCTTCCTGATCTTCTAAACAGAAGATCAGATCATCTAGATATAGAATACCCCGTTGAACTATAGCTGATTTGTTTACTATAACTCTATTGTAAGTATTGCTGAAATATTTCGCTGGTGAGTTTCAAATATCTTCAATGTAATGCAATATTGCATAATAAAGAAGATATAATACCTCCTTGAGATGTTCCTTCTTCTGTACGAGCTGTTTCTTTTAATACACTTACTTTTAATGCTGATTGCAAGATTTTATGTATGTGCATTCGCAAGTGTATTAAACTCATGAGTTTTTCATGATTTATCTTATCAAAACATTTTTCGATATCTAATTCCAGAATACGTTTTTTATAATTAGTTTGTTGTTGGCCTAGATTTATAAAAATATTTTGCTGAGCATCCTATGCGGCTCTTCCAGGTCTAACCCCCCCCCTCAAGATCCTTTTGATGCATCTGCTTCATATACAGGTTCTAATAAATATTTCATAAGACATTGTACTACTCTATCTTTGATTGTCGGAATACCTAAGGACGTTTTTCCCCATTAGTTTTAGGTATATATACTCTTTTTCAAAGTTGATGTTTATCTTTTTTTAGATTTTTTAGATCTTCAAATAGTTCAAATCTTTCCCTTTCTTGAAGTTTAGATATACCATCAATTCCAGCTGTTACTTTCCCTCTATTAAGTTGTGTAACTTGTCCAATTGCTAAGAATGTAACTGCTCGAGACTTAAAGGAAAGTCTTTGTAATTTTTTTACTAATTTATAATTCTCCTTTTGTTGCGCTTTATATATTCTATGTTGAAGACGAAAAACCTGTTTTCGAAATTCCTTTCAAGGTAAGGTTTTCCAGTCTTCAACACATTTCTGACGATTTGGTTGCATAAGACTTTATCTCCTTTGTACAATATATTTTATAAACCTTCGACGAAGTTAATTACCTTCCTACCCATATTAATTCATTTGGCTTTATGATTAATTGAAGCCTATCTTATTTTCTGTCAATAAGGAGTTTTAATATTGTTTTTATTTGTTCCAATTAGTTCTTTTTACTTCTTTAGACTATTATTATTTTGCCTACTCTCTACCCAGGACTGTAATTAATATAAATATGTCTTATACGGGTGATTTAAGAATCCTATTTATGAAATTGATGGTTAGATCACAACTAGTATTCTTAGAAACTTTTTAAATAACTTAGCATTTGTTCATCTTAGAAGTTTGCCAAGCACTACTTGAAAATTTCTAACTTATCTTTTTAACACTGTGACTTCCTAGCTTTAAAATGAATTGTGTTATCACAAAACTACAATCTATAGCTGTTACGGGCACTATTGGCACTTCTCCCGTCCCGAGGAGGATTGGAATTCCACCAACGAATATATATTAGTTAATTTATAGGAAGTTTAATCCTATAAATTCTTAAGCTATTTTTAGTTTTAAGTTTATCAGGAACCTTCTTAAACACTAGTTTTACTTAAGAACAAATCGCACATTTATAAAATAACAAATCACACATAGATTCAATAGGAGTATCATCATCAAAATATTGAAGTTGAAACGTTTTTTTGATTTTATCAGCACCGAAAATACGAAATAAATTATCTTCTAAACTAAGAAAAAATCTAGAAGATCCAGGATCTCCCTGTCTAGCAGATCTCCCTCTTAACTGATTATCTATGCGTCTTGATTCATGTCTTTCAGTTCCAATAATGTGTAATCCACCTAATTGTTTTCAATCAGAAGAGATAGTGATGCACTTCTTTGATTACAGTTAGTAATATAAAATACTTTATAACTAACTGACAGATATAGATTTATTTATTAAAATATTGAATTATGAGCTTATTAAAGTATTATGATATTGTTACCCATGACTCGAAATTTATAAAAGATTTTATTGATGTATTATAGATTGGCAGATTATTACATAAAATATACATACAGAAATAACAGTTCTAAGATCCATTAATTTTAAGAGAACCTAGATACCTATTTTTATTGATTATAATTAAATAATTATAAATTTTGAGAATAAGTATAGTGGCATTATTTCATTGTAAAGAAAACTAACTGATGAATTAAGTTAAATAAATAAATTTCACAATCATTCTTCAAATATATAGTGTTTTAATTTTAAGAGAATTTTGTAAATCTTGAGACTTCATTTACACCAAATTAGTTTCTTTTATTAATGACAATATAGTTATAAATAATCATACTTTTACTACTTCTTTTTCTCTATCCAGTTTTACTGAATAATGATTGTAAAAAATTAAATAAGCTTCTCTAATGTTTTGATCGACTTCATTTATAGGCGCAGTATTTTCTAATGATACAGAAATTTGAAATAATATTAAAATCAATTAGCATTTAATTATCACTAATAAAATTTGTCATTAATAACTAAATAATTAACTTACATATTATATAGCTCTATATTAATATAATGAATAGTTTATAATTATTCAGTATTTCAGTCTTATGGATTTGCATGAGTTTTAAGGTTATTAAGTAATAAAAAATTCTTTACATATTAAGCATGATAGAATGCGAATTAAATCTTTTAATGGTAAGAAATGATATTCTAAAAAATATAAATTTAATCAGAGGCAAATTGAGTAATTAATTTTATTCTTCTTGAAAGGCAATTTTATAAAAAAAAGATCATTGTTTTAATATTAAAATCTTTCCCTTTCAATATTTTCTTCTAATTCTTTAGAACTTTGACTATTCGCAATGATATTTTGTAATAGTTTTATTAAGTTTAATTTTTCAGTTAGATGAAAAAAATCCGTAATAATCGATGTGTATTAAAACCTTATTTATAATACTAATACCACATCTTTACTGCTAGATAATATGAAAATCTTATAGTTTATATTGCCTTATTGTTGCGTTAATATGAAAAATCATATATTTTTATCCAATAGAAATATGAGATTTGTTAATTATTCAGATGTAATTAAAATGATATACTTAGATTTTGAGACTTACATGTAATCTATAGGATTATATTCATCAATATATTAGAATTTAATGTTTAAATCTATTACATAATGAATAATAAGATTAATTTATTTGTTCTAAAGTATATATAATATTTTTAAAGAATTTCAGTTTTAATTATACATTATGACAAGCTTAGTAATAAATACCAGGTGATGACGGTATTATATTTATGATAATATTTAAAATTATGGCTCAGCATTGAGTTTTTAAGTTATATAATCAATTGAAAAACAACTAGTACTATAATTACTTTAATATTTTTTATTTTAATTGATTTGTTGTGCAATTAAGAAAAGTTTTTAAGATATGTCGACTTTATCCATAAAAAACTTAAAAAAATCTATCAAGAGATAATTTTATTATTTATGTTTGTTCTGATATCCTATAATTGGAAGACATTCTTTCTAGCTATTATATTTAGAAACGCAAATCCTACGTATAATCATTATCAATAATTTTTGATAAACCTTCCTGTGAAATATTTCGCTGCAATATTTTATGTAAGCAGCTGACTAACTCTGATTTAGCCATATAGCTTGAATTACCCCCTAGGATAATATCTGTTCCTCTGAAGGTTGAATCGAGAGATCCATTTCATCTATATTACAAGTATATTATTATATAGAATAAAACTAAATATAATCAATAGACCATAATCTAATATACTTATCGGATTTATAGGATTTCCCTCTCTTTCAGATCTGTACGTGAAATTTTCACTTCATACGGCTCCTTGATTTATTAGGCTTTTGCCTTGCGCTTTTTTTACCCATGAATAGGTTGATATTGATGACACTCTCTGTGAAGGACCATTAGATTCTTATTTAGATTGTTTTGATGGTTTCCATCTTTATGATGAAGTTCAATATGATTATCGATTACAGATTTCAAATTACAGGTACCGTATTTAAACTGTTGCTGTGTTAGTATCTTGGCTCTGGGGCCCCAATATTGTTTTTGTTTGCACTTACTCTAATAGATCCAGTCATTATCAAATGGCGATTTATTACTTTTTACAGCAACATATCCAAATAAAGAATAACTGTGAGCATTGAAGATATCCTTGATTATATTTAATCTTTTTATCTTTGCGATAGCTTTATCCTTTTTATTAAGTTTACTATTTGCTTTCTTAACGAATTTATAAATCCAATCATTTATTGACTATAAGTTTATTTTGGATAAGTCACAAGATTAATGATAATTCCACCAACCTCTATAAATTACTTTAACCTTACTCAATCGCTTGTTAAGCTTGAAACGACAATCTTGCATTACGGTTTTTATATTATCCTTGAGATTTCTTCTGTTCTTCTTCGATGGCCAGGAAGTTAACGCATGGTTTGCTTTAACTTCAAATTGCCAACCTAGGAAATCAAAACCTTCTGTGAATAGGACTAAATGAGTTTTTGCCTCTTTGACATTTAGCCCTCTTTTTGCTAAAAAAGCATCTTTTTTCCTTCTAAGTTCTACAGCATCTTCCTGATCTTCTAAAAAGAAGATCAGATTATCTGCATATCGAATACCCCATTGGACTATAGCTGATTTTTTTACTATGACTCTATTGTAAGTATTGCTGAAATATTTCGCTGGTTGGTTCCAAATATCTTCAATGCCAGACAATGCAATATTACATAATCAAGGAGATATAATACCTCTTTGAGGTGTTCCTTCTTCTGTACGAGCTCTTTCCTTTAATACACCTACTTTTAATGCTGATCGCAAAATTTTATGCATTTATATTGGCAAGTGTATTAAACTCATGAGTTTTTCATGATTTATCTGATCAAAACATTTTTCGATATCTAATTCCAGAATACGTTTTTTATAATTAGTTTGTGGTTGGCCTAAATTTATGAAAATATTTTGCTGAGCATCCTGTGCGGCTTTTCCAGGTCTACCCAACCCAAGATTCTTTTGATGCATATGCTTCATATACCGATTCTAATAAATATTTGATAAGACATTGCACGACTCTATATTTGATTGTCGGAATACCTAAAAGACGGTCTTCGCTATTAGTTTTAGTTATATATACTCTTTTTAAAAGTTGATGTTTATATTTTTTTAGATTTTTTAGATCTTCAAATAGTTCAAATCTTTCCCTTTCTTGAAGTTTAGATATACCATCAATTCCAGCTGTTACTTTCACTCTATTAAGTTGTGTAACTTGTCTAATTGCTAAGAATTTAGCTGCTCAAGACTTCAAGATTTGTAATTTTTTTACTAATTTATAATTCTTCTTTTGTTGCGCTTTATATATTCTATGTTGAAGACGAAAAACCTGTTTTCGAAATTTCTTCCAAGATAAGGTTTTTCAATCTTCAACACATCTCTGAAAAGTTGGTTGCATAAGACTTTATCTACTTTGTACACAATATATTCTATAAACCTTCGGGGACGTTAATCACCTTCCTACCCATATTAATTCATTTGGCTTTATGATTAATTGAAGCCTACCTTATTTTCTTTCAATAAGGAGTTTTCATATTGTTTTTATTTGTTCCAATTATTTCTTCTTACTTCTTTAGACTATTACTATTTTGCCTATTCTTTACCCAGGACTGTAATTAATATTATAATGTCTCATACGGGTGATTTTAGAATCCTATTTATGAAATTGATGGTTAGATCACAACCAGTAGCTTTAGACTCTGTTGAAATAACTTAGCATTTGTTCGTCTTAGAAGTTTGCCAAGCACTACTTAAAAATTTCTAACTTATCTTTTTGGCACTGTGACTTCCCGGCTTTAACATGAATTGTGTTACCACAAAACTACAATCTATAGCTGTTACGGGCACTCTCGGTACTGCTCCTGTCCTGAGGAGGGTTCAAATTCCACCAACAAATATATATTAGTTAATTTATAGGGAGTTCAATCCTATAAATCCTTAAGCTTTTTTAAGTTTTAAGATTATCAGGAACCTTCTTAAACACTAGTTTTACTTAAGAACAAATCGCACTATAATGAGCTACCAAATCGCATAGATACTCTATCTTGGTCGAATCGAGAGATCCATTTTATCTATATTACAAGTATATTATTACATAGAATAGAACTAAATACCAAATATAATCAATAGACCATAAGCTAATATACTTATCGAACTTATAGGATTTCTCTCTCTTTCAGATCTATACGTGAAACTTTCACTTCATACGACTCCCTGATTTATTAGGCTTTTGCCTTGCACTTTTTTAACCCATGAATAGGTTGATATTGTTGACACTCTCTGTGAAGGACCATTAGATTCTTATTTAGATTGTTTTGATAATTTTCATCTTTATAATGAAGTTCAAGATGATCATCGATTACAAATTTTAAATTATAGGCACCGCATTTGAACTTTTGCTGTGTTAGTATCTTGACTGTGGGGCCCCAATATTGTTTTTGTTTGCGCTTACTCCAATAGATCCAGTCATTATCAAATGGTGATTTATTACTTTTTACAGCAACATATCCAAATAAAAAATAACTGTGAGCATTGAAAATATCCTTGATAGCTCTTTCTTTTTTCTTAAGTTTACTATTTGCTTTCTTAACGAATTTGTAAACCTAATCATTTATTGACCATAAGTTTATTTTGGATAAGTAACAATATTCGTGATAATTCCACCAACCTCTATAAATTACTTTAACCTTACTCAATCGCTTGTTAAGCTTGAAACGACAATCTCGCATTACGGTTTTTATATTATCCTTGAAATTTCTTCTTTTCTTCTTCGATGGCCAGCAAGTTAACGCATGGTTTGCTTTAACTTCAAATCGCCAACCTAGGAAATCAAAACTTTCTGTGAATAAGACTAAATGAGTTTTTTGCCTCTTTAACATTTAGATCTCTTTCTGCTAAAAAAGCATCTGTTTTCTTTCTAAGTTCTACAGCATCTTCCTAATCTTCTAAAAAGAAGATCAGATCATCTGCATATCGAATAACCCGTTGGACTATAGCTGATTTTTTTACTCTGACTCTATTGTAAGTATTGCTGAAATATTTCGCTAGTTGGTTCCAAATATCTTCCAATGCCATACAAGGCAATATTGCATAATAAAGTAGATATAATACCTCCTTGGGGTGTTCCTTCTTCTGTACGAGCTCTTTTCTTTAATACACCTACTTTAAATACTGATTGCCAGATTTTATGCATTTATATTGGCAAGTGCATTAAACTCATGAGTTTTTCATGATTTATCTTATCAAAACATTTTTCGATATCTAATTCCAAAATACGTTTTTTATAATTAGTTTGTGGTTGGCCTAGATTTAATTTTACTCAGCATCCTCTGCGGCTTTTCCAGGTCTCCCCCCCCAAGATCCTTTTGATGCATATGTTTCATATACAGGTTCTAATAAATATTTCATAAGACATTGTACTACTCTATCTTTGATTGTCGGAATACTTAAAGGACGTTTTTTCCCATTAGTTTTAGATAGATATACTCTTTTTAAAAGTTGATATTTATATTTTTTTAGATTTTTTAGATTTTCAAATAGTTCAAATCTTTCCCTTTCTTGAAGTTTAGATATACTATCAATTCCAGCTGTTACTTTCCCTCTATTAAGTTGTGTAACTTGTCTAATTGCTAAGAATTTAGCTGCTCGAGACTTCAAGAAAAGTCTTTATAATTTTTTTACTAATTTATAATTCTTTTTTTGTTGCGCTTTATATATTCTATATTGAAGACGAGAAACCTATTTTCGAAATTTCTTCCAATTTCAGGTTTTCTAGTCTTCAACACATTTCTGACGAGTTGGTTGCATAAGACTTTATCTATTTTGTAAAATATATTCTATAAACCTTCGGCGAAGTTAATCACCTTCCTACTCATATTAATTCATTTGGCTTTATGATTAATTGAAGCCTACCTTATTTTCTTCCAATAAGAAGGTTTAATATTGTTTTTATTTGTTCTAATTATTTCTTCTTACTGCTTTAGACTATTACTAATTTGCCTACTCTCTACCCAGGACTGTAATTAATAATATAATGTCTCATACGGGTGATTTGAGAATTCTATTTATGAAATTGATGGTTAGATTACAACTAGTTTCATTAGACACTTTTTAAATAACTTAGCATTTGTTCGTCTTAGAAGTTTACCAAGCACTACTTAAAAATTTCTAACTTATATTTTTGGCACTTTGACTTCCCGGCTTTAACATGAATTGTGTTACTACAAAACTACAATCTATAGCTGTTACGGGCACTATCAGCACTGCTAGGAGGGTTGGAATTCCACCAACGAATATGTATTAGTTAATTTATAGGGAGTTCAATCCTATACATCCTTAAGCTATTTTTAGTTTTAAGGTTATCAAGAACCTTCTTAAACATTAGTTTTACTTAAGAACAAATCGCACTATAAATGAAAACTAAATCTTAATTTGATTCATCTTTATAAAAGTTTCATATAAGAATAATTTCATATTTGTTAAATAGATACTAAGAAATCAAACACTTTATATATATTTATAAAATGGAAGTATTTAATTGTACTTATTTAAAATATAATTAAAATAAATGATAGCATTGGTATTATTTATTTTCTAATGATACAGATGCACAATAGCTAGAACCTGAAGAAAAAAATTTATTTATCGTTATTATATGATTCTCTACAGGAATATATATCTCAGTAATTTTTCAAATTAATTTATCATCTAATAAATCTTACTCCTGCCATATTTGTAGCAATAGTTACTCCATGTTTTCTTCCTGCTTGTGCTATAATCTCAGATTCACGAGCAACGTTTTGAGGCTTGGCATTAAGAAGATTATGGGGGATGTTCTTATTGGTTAAAAGTTTTGAAAGTAATTCAGATTTATCTACACTAACAGTACCTACTAATACAGGTCTTCCTGTGTTATACATATCAAAACATTCATTTACTATAGCCTGCCATTTAAAGTATTCTGTAGTATATATTAAATCGGATAAATCTGTTCGAATCATAGGCTTATTGGTAGGGACAGAGATTACTTTCAAATTGTAGATTCTATCTAATTCTGTTTCTTCTGTTTATTTAAATATAATTTTGCTAGAAATACGTCTATCTGTATATTATTTTATGCAAACCAATAAGAAACAATTTATTTTAAGGGCTTTAATAATATGAATGCTGATTAATACTATTAATTAAACGAAAAGTTTTAGAATAAAGTTTTAAGTAGTTGGAACTGTTTGAGTCGAATGAAATATATTATAAAATTATGTTATAATTTCAATGTTAAGTAATTCTCTCTCTCATTAAGTTCCGTATGTAAGACTTTTATCCTATACGGCTCCCAGTTATCCCTGTGCGCTTCTTCACTTACACCATAGATCTTATTTATAAAATAGGTTTTAATATTACTATCCTCTAGAAGTAAAATTAACTTTTTTATATTTGTAGTTAAATAAAAGTCTTGAACGCTTAATTCTTATATTTACTGGTTGAATCTAGAGATCCATTTCATCTATATTACAAGCATATTATTACATAGAATCTAACTAAATATAGTCAATAAACCATAATCTAATAGACTTATCGGACTTATAGGATATCCTTCTCTTTCAGATCTGTATGTGAAACTTTCACTTCATACAGCTCCCTGATTTATTAGGCTTTTGCCTTGCGCTTTTTTAACCCATGAATAGGTTGATATTGATGACACTTTCTGTGAAGAACCATTATATTCTTATTTAGATTGTTTTGATGGTTTCCATCTTTATGATGAAGTTCAATATGATTATCGATTACAAATTTCAAATTACAGGCACAGCATTTGAACTTTTGATGTGTTAGTATCTTGGCTGTGGGGCCCCAATATTATTTTTGTTTGCGCTTACTCCAATGAATTCAGTCATTATCAAATGGCGATTTATTACTTTTTACAGCAACATATCCAAATAAAGAATAACTGTGAGCATTGAAGATATCCTTGATTCTATTTAATCTTTTTATCTTTGCAATAGCTCTATCCTTTTTATTAAGTTTACTATTTGCTTTCTTAACGAATTTTTAAACCCAATCATTCATTGACCATAAGTTTATTTTGGATAAGTCACAATATTTGTGATAATTCCACCAACCTCTATAAATCACTTTAACCTTACTCAATCGCTTGTTAAGCTTGAAACGACAATCTCGCATTACGATTTTTATATTATCCTTGAGATTTCTTCTATTCTTCTTCGATGGCCAGCAAGTTAACGCATGGTTTGCTTTAACTTCAAATCGCCAACCTAGGAAATCAAAACCTTCTGTGGATAGCACTAAATGAGTTTTTGCCTCTTTGACATTTAGACCTCTTTCTACTAAAAACGCATCTATTTTCCTTCTAAGTTCTACAGCATCTTCCTGATTTTCTAAAAAGAAGATCAGATCATCTGCATATCGAATACCCCGTTGGACTATAGCTGATTGGTTTACTATGACTCTATTGTAAGTATTGTAGAAATATTTCGCTGGTTGGTTCCAAATATCTTCAATGCCATGCAATGCAATATTGCATAATAAAGGAGATATCATACCTCCTTGGGGTGTTCTTTCTTCTGTATGACCTTTTTGCTTTAATACACTTACTTTTAATGCTGATCGCAAGATTTTATGCATTTGTATTGGCAAGTGTATTAAACTCATGGGTTTTTCATGATTTATCTTATCAAAACATTTTTCAATATTTAATTTCAGAATACGTTTTTTATAATTAATTTGTCGTCAGCCTAGATTTATAAAAATATTTTGCTAAGCATCCTGTGCCGCTCTTCCAGGTCTAAACTCCTAAGATCCTTTTGATGCATATGCTGCAGATACAGGTTCTAATAAATATTTCATACGACATTGCACCACTCTATCTTTGATTGTCGGAATATCTAAAGGACGTTTTTCTCCATTAGTTTTCTGTATATATACTTTTTTTAAAAAGTTTATGTTTATATTTTATTAGATTTTTTAGATCTTCAAATAGTTCAAATTTTTCCCTTTATTGAAGTTTAGATATACCATCAATTCTAGTTGTTACTTTCCCTCTATTAAGTTGTGTAACTTGTCTAATTGCTAAGAATTTAGCTGCTTGAGACTTAAAGAAAAGTCTTTGTAATTTTTTTACTAATTGATAATTCTCTTTTTGTTGCGCTTTATATATTCTATGTTGAAGACGAAAAACCTGTTTTCGAAATTTCTTCCAAAGTAAGGTTTTCGAGTCTTTAACACATCCCTGACGAGTTAGTTGCATAAGACGTTATCTCCTTTGTACAATATATTCCATAAACCTTCGGCGAAGTTAATCACCTTCCTACCCATATTAATTCATTTGGCTTTATGATTAATTGAAGCCTACCTTATTTGCTTTCGATAAGGAGTTTTAATATTATTTTTATTTGTTCCAATTATTTCTTCTTACTTCTTTAGACTATTACTAATTTGCCTAATCTTTACCCAGGAATGTAATTAATGTAAAAATGTCTCATACGGGTGATTTTAGAATCCTACTTATGAAATTGATGGTTAGATCACAACTAGTTACTTTAGACACTTTTTAAATAACTTAGCATTTGTTCGTCTTAGAAGTTTGCCAAGCATTACTTAGAAATTTCTAACTTATCTTTTTGGCACTGTGACTTCCCGGCTTGAACATGAATTGTGTTACCATAAAACTACAATCTATAGCTGTTACGGGCACTATCGTCACTGCTTCCCGAGGAGGGTTGGAATTCCACCAACGAATATATATTAGTTAATTTTAATTTATAGGAAGTTCAATCCTATAAATCCTTAAGCTTTTTTGAATTTTAAGGTTATCAGGAACCTTCTTAAACATTAGTTTTACTTAAGAACACATCGCACTTCTACAATATATTAATTCTCTTTTTTGAGAGTAGTATCAAACGTCAAAACCTTATTGCGATTAATTTTAATATTTTGTCCCAAGTAGTAAAGTTTCTTATTTTGAATATATAATATATCATTCTCTTTTTTAAACTCGATCTTTATACCTTATTATTTTATATTTAAGATTGAAAACTAGTTGAAAAATTTATATCATAGTAAAGATCTTGAGTATTTAATATAATCCTTTAATTAACTCAATAAGACATGAAGACGCTAATTAACGCAGATTTTAATACAGTTTGGATTGTTCAAAGTTTTTTAGGAAAATAACTCCTTCGCCTATTCGATTATACCATGTGACTGACTGATTTACTCTAATGGCCAGCTTGAGCCATCTAAAACATATTGGCTCATCTTGTTTTTTGTTTTGAATGTTTCCAATTTATTCGCTTAGGTGTAATATATGTTCATATATTTAATCTAATTTGTCCACCATCAACTTAGAATTATTGTAATTAGCAGAGAAAAGAATAAATAAGTTAGAGATGGTTATTAAACTTTGCTTCTTAATTATTTGGTTTAATAATATATCTTGGACACTTTTAACGATTTTCCCTAGCAATCGATAATAATTTTAATTTAAAATTCTTGGCTTTATCATAAACTAGCATTAACTACTAAATTACAATTATAAAGTATTATGGAAACTATCTACATTATTTATAATTCTTAAAGAAGACAAAATTACTTTTTTCTACACCAGAATCGAAGATATTATAATGCGACATATTTACTATGACCGTATATTTAGTTGCTTTTCATTGAACTTATCTTTTGTAAAATTTTATGAATTTCATTCAAGCACAAATCATACCAATACAGTAATACTATGACTGTTTAATTATGTATATTATTTTTATATTTCTCTAGTTTGAGTCTTATCTTATAATTAGAGCTATAATGTTAGATGCAAAGTAAATTGAGAAAATGATTAGCTAGAAGTAGACTAATTAAATATTATAATAATCTCACTTGCAGTGCCTGTCATACCTGATAGCTTAGAATACAGTAAAAAGAAATTTTGATAAGTAATAGAAGCTAATGTCTCTGATTCATTTTGGATTTTAACATTTTCTTTTGCTTCTACTGATTGATGTAGTCCTTCACTCCATCTTCTACCGGGCATAATTCTTCCTGTAAATTCATCTACAATGATTACCAATTCATCTCTAACAATATAATGAATATCCTTTTGAAATAATTCTTTTGCTCTTAAAGCATTTAAGATATATGATGCCCAAGGATTTTTTAAATCATATAAATCTTGTAATTTTAGAATGTTTTCACATTTGACAATACCTTTCTCTGTTAGTATAATATTTCTCTGTTTTTCATCTACTTCATAGTCTTCATTTTTAAGAAGTATATTACCAATATTTTTAGTGATCTCATATTTTTCGGTATATGCCCCTATTGTTTCTGAAATAATTAATGGCGTTCGAGCTTCATCAATTAGTATAGAATCAACTTCATCAATAATACAATAATAAAAATTACGTTGAACAATATCATCTATATTTTAGATCATTACTATTTTTTATCATCTCTATTAAAACTGAATATAGCAATACCTTATAATGAGTTAAATAATAAAGATATACTTTAGTTTAGCTCTTAATTATGACTTAATTTCTAAAATGATGTAAGATAGTACTGAAACTATAGACTAAATACGTAATTATTAATTTAGTGAAATTTATATACTTAAAGAAACTGTACACATAATATATTTAATGTTTTGTGTTACTGGAATTTGACTAATCTTATTTTACTAAAATAAGAAATAGAGAAAATCTTATTTTGGTAAAGAATCGAGAATGATCATATTATCGTATAAAATAACAAAGTTGGACTTTATCTTTTTTCAGATTTATAGATATTCTCTCTCATTCAGAGTCCGGACGTGAAACTCTCACTTCATACGGCTTCCAGGCCTACAATATTATTACTTTCCCTTTGTTTATTCTATGAATTACCATCTATTAATCTATTATCTATTATATTAAAGGTATAATTTATTAAAAGATTTCAAGTATTTATTCTATCATTCTGCTTATGTCTATCTCTATTGTTAAGCTTTATGTGATTGTTTATCTTGAAATATCAATTATTTTAGCAACATAGACACTACATCATCTTAGTTAAATATATTTCACCATCAATTTAATAAATCTATTTCTCATGTTAAGAATATTAAATATGTTTATTCTTAATGTTTTTTCAGACATAAAAATACTTTTAAACTTGAAATTATTAGAGTTATAGATTATTCTTTTTCAGTTTGTTATAAATCGCAGGCGTAATTTTTTATAAAATTCATAAACTTAGGCTACTCTAAGAGTAAGTTTACTCATATTGATTTTAATCGATTGATATACTACTACACACGGTATAAACTTAGGCTCAAGAATACATAGTGCTAATTTTTATTTCTTTGCGTCTTATTTTTTCTTTATAATAGATAAAATAATTTTTTATGAAATTATATATAGTCTATGGCTAATATTTTTAAGCTAGATTGGTTTTATTCTCATTTACCTTCTTTAAAAAAATATTTTGTAAACCAGCCTTTTATTAATTATGAAGCTTTTCTGGAAAAGTAACTAACCTTTCTACCTGTGTCAAACTTGACATAATGTATTTCACAATGTAAAAAAATTACATTTCTCAAAATAATCTTTGAGACATTTTTATTCGTTCTTACTAAATATTCTTTGTTATCCATAAGTAAATTCAGTTCATCAGTCACGTATTTTAAAATGCTATTAAGTTTGCAAATAAAAATTGAATACAAAATTGTAATAATTAGTTGCAAGTACTATAATTTTGATCTTGATGTTTTTTCTGAAATAGCATTATAAAAATTTGCTCAAAAGAAATAATTCTTTCCTAAACATAAATGTCATGCTATATAAATTTCATATCCTATTAAGTACATAATTTGGGTCTAATGCTCCACCAACATATTTAGTAAGTCAAAGAAGCTTAGGTTCTTTTTCTAAAGTTAGTGAGTTGAGTAAGAGATAGTCCCTCAACTTTACCTTAGAAACGTATCATACATTTGCTATTAAGTTGAATAGAGAGATCCATTTTATCTGTATTACAAGTATATTATTAGATAGAATAGAACTAAATATAATCAATAAACCATAATCTAATATACTTATTGGACTTATAGGATTTCCCTTTCTTTCAGATCTGTACATGAAACTTTCACTTCATACGGCTCCCTGATTTATTAGGCCTTTGCCTTGCGCTTTTTCAACCCATGAATAGGTTGATACTGATGACACTTTCTGTGAAGGACAATTAAATTCTTATTTAGATTGTTTTGATGGTTTCCATCTTTATGATGAATTTCAATATGATCATCGATTACAAATTTCAAATTACAGGCACCTCATTTGAACTTTTGCTGTGTTAGTATCTTGGCTGTGGGGCTCCAATATTGTTTTTGTTTGCACTTACTTCAATAGATCCAGTCATTATCAAATGGCGATTTATTACTTTTTACAGCAATATATCCAAATAAAGAATAACTGTGAGCATTGAAGATATCCTTGATTGTATTTAATCTTTTTATCTTTGCAATAGCTCTATCCTTTTTATTAAGTTTACTATTTGCTTTCTTAACGAATTTGTAAACCCTATCATTTATTGACCATAAGTTTATTTTGAATAAGTCACAGTATTTGTGATAATTCCACCAACCTCTATAAATTACTTTAACCTTACTCAATCACTTGTTAAGCTTAAAACGACAATCTTGCATTACGGTTTTTATATTATCCTTGAAATTTCTTCTGTTCTTCTTCGATGGCCAGTAAGTTAATACATGGTTTGCTTTAACTTTAAATTGCCAACATAGGAAATTAAAACCTTCTGTGGATAGGACTAAATGAGTTTTTGCCTCTTTGGCATTTAGACCTTTTTCTGCTAAAAAAGCATCTATTTTCCTTCTAAGTTCTACAGCATCTTCCTGATCTTCTAAAAAGAAGATATAATACCTCCTTGGGGTGTTCCTTCTTCTGTACGAGCTCTTTCCTTTAATACACCTACTTTTAATGCTGATCTCAAAATTTCATGCATTTATATTGGCAAATGTATTAAACTCATAAGTTTTTCATGATTTATCTTATCAAAACATTTTTCGATATCTAATTATAGAATACGGTTTTTATAATTAGTTTGTGGTCGGCCTAGATTTATGAAAATATTTTGCTGAGTATCCTGTGCGGCTCTTACAAGTCTACCCCCCCAAAGATCCTTTTGATGCATATGCTTCATATACAGGTTCTAATAAATATTTCATAAGACATTGTACCACTCTATCTTTGATTGTCGGAATACCGAGAGAACGTTTTTTTCCATTAGTTTTATGTATATATACTCTTTTTTTAAGTTCATGTTTATATTTTTTTAGATTTTTTAGATCTTCAAATAGTTCAAATCTTTCCCTTTCTTGAAGTTTAGATATACCAACAATTCCAGCTGTTACTTTCCCTCTATTAAGTTGTGTAACTTGTTTAATTGCTAAGAATTTAGCTGCTCGAGACTTAAAGAAAAGTCTTTGTAATTTTTTTACTAATTTATAATTCTTTTTTTGTTGCGCTTTATATATCCTATGTTGAAGACGAAAAACCTGTTTTCGAAATTTCTTCCAAGGTAAGGTTTTCCAGTCTTCAACACATCTTTGACGATTTGGTTACATAAGGCTTTATCTCCTTTGTAGAATATATTCTATAAACCTTCGGCGAAGTTAATCACCTTCCTACCTATATTAATTCATTTGGCCTTATGATTAATTAAAGCCTATCTTATTTTCTTTTAACAAGGAGTTTTCATATTGTTTTTATTTGTTCCAATTATTTCTTCTTACTTCTTTAGACTATTACTATTTTGCCTACTCTCTACCTAGGACTGCAATTAATGTAAATATGTCGCATGCGGGTGATTTAATAGTCCTACTTAATGAAATTGATGTTTAGATCACAACTAGTTTCATTAGACACTTTTTAAATAACTTAAATAACTTAGCATTTGTTCGTCTTAGAAGTTTGCCAAGCACTACTTGAAAATTTCCAACTTATTTTTTTGGCACTGTGACTTCTAGGCTTAAACATGAATTGTGTTACCACAAAACGACAATCTATAGCTATTACGGACACTATCGGCACTTCTCCTGTCCCGAGGAGGGTTGGAATTTCACCAACGAATATATATTAGTTAATTTATAGGGAGTACGATCATATAAATCCTTAAGCTATTTTTAGTTTTAAGGTTATCAGGAAACTTCTTAAACATTAGTTTTACTTAAAAACAAATCGCACATGTACATTAAAAAGATTCTTTGTAAATTGAACATTATAAATATGAAATCCAATTAAATTGTATAAAATACACTAATATGGAAAGTCGAAATAAAAAATAATATTAAGTCTATAAACTAAATTCATATAAGCTTAACGCAGATAAAGCATTCTGAACCACCATATTATCTTTAAGATAATCGAAGCCAAGTTCACTATTTGTAACATAAGTAATGTCACAAGCATAACTCGCAGATCTTTCTTGCTTAGTCATATTTTGTTGAATCAAGCCAACAGATAATCCTAGAAACTGGTATATTTTGCCAGTCCATTCTGCATCCCTTTTCGCTAGATAATCATTCACGGTAACTATGTGAACACCTTTTTCTGTTAATGCATTCAGGTAAGCAGGTAAAGTACCTACTAAAGTTTTCCCTTCACCTGTTTTCATCTCAGCTATTTTTCCTTGATGAAGTATAATTGACGAAATAAAAATAAAGACTAATGTTTTTTAATCAAATATTTTCTTCTTTTATTTAATAGAGTATGCATTTCTTAGGCTAATAAAGAAACAAACACTCAGATAAATATATTTTAAATACTTATCGAAACCTTTGTGTTTAAAGAATACTCGTTAAGTTATAACTGCAAGTAAAGCTTTCACCTTATACAGCTATAAGGTTTGCTAAATATAATACTTTTTAAATCTAGAAAAACGATATATAGTCTTGTGTGAATTATAATTAATGTAGGAAACATACAAGCTTATCCATGTGTTAATTATATTTGTTTTTATATTTATTATTAAGATAAAAAATAAATATTCTATAAAATATGGCTGTTGTTCTATCACTTTGCAAACTTTATAATATAAACTAGTTTATTTGCATAAAGTTTTATTAAATTTTAAACTCTGAAGAGATTACTTTTCATTTATTACATATTTTACAAACTAAGCTAAAAATAAGTTTTCGGCTTTTCAGCGCAGTAGAGCGCTTTCTTAATCGATTTACTAATATAGCTTTATTCTATAAACATTATATGTTGAACAAATTACTAGCAGTAAAATATCCTTTCGATTTTTTTGATATTTTTTTAGTGTTATATTAAACCATACTTTTTTTGTGCTTTTTTAAATATTAAATTATCTAAATTAGTTTGAAAAATTTTTCATAAATATTCGATAAATTAGCAAACAATCTTTTTTTTGTTTCTAAGATAAAATACCTTCTATGGTTTTTTACTTTGTGTATAATTATAACTTATTAATTTTGTTGCCATAAGTTAATCAATACAATCCAATAGAATTGTTCTATTTAACTTTAAAGGCTGTAATTCTTATATATCAATATCAATTAATGTTGCATGAATAATACTCTTCAAAGTATTTTTGAATCTCTTTATTCCTATCGTCTTGAAATAAATTTTATAAAATACATTGTTATCAAGCAAAAAATCGCAATCAAACTATATATTAAAATATTTACTAGTATAGCTTTTATTTAAATTGTATGACTAAAACAGATATTGACTTAATACTATTACATACTCATCATCACTATTTATATTCTTGTGAAAATAATCAAATGTGAATAAGGTTTAATATTCTATAAATTGAGGTGCAACAACTGGTTTATTATCATAGATTTAGTAATCTAAATTAATTGATGCTTTTTTATTTCAATATCAATTAAATTTTATTTATTTATTGGGTTTATGGTATTAAACAATAGAGTTTGAATTGACGTTAAATTACTATTGAATAATATAATTAATATAGAATCTTGATGTATCTATAGGATAGTAGAATTCATCAAATTATTTATCTTACTCCCCCGATAAGCTGTACATCAAACAATCTTAAATTTAAAACTCGAGTTCCAGCTTCTCTTACTACGGCAAAAGCTTGTGGAAGAATATCCTCAAGTGATTTGCCTTGAGAAAGTGCTTCTTTAAACTCCAAGGTTTTTTGTTTTAATTGTTCATTTGATAAAGACTTGAAATTACAGTTAATTTGATATTTCATAATTGCAGAATAGATATCATATATAGTAGAGTATTAAATTCTTATTATAAGTAATATATTATATTTGGAAAGCCATTGCTGTGCCACCTTCCAAACCTATTTTTTATTATTTTTGTTTGATACAATACGCTCTGATTTAGAACTATAAAGAATGTTTTCACATTATATAGCTCCTACGCTTACTTGTTTTTACTTAACTTTTTATTCTTAAAAAAGATTTTTCGTTTTGAAAAGATAAATTACAGAAATTTACATTTTTAAGTTTTAGTACGATAGCAAAATTTTATTTATATTAAAAGCTAGATATATATGCATTATTTTTCTGTTTTAATCTATATGCTTAAGTTTTTTATAGTTATTTAATAATAGATGATAAATAAGTTGTTTGGGCTTTATAATAGTATATATTTTTTATAAAATTTATTTGTTAAGCGTAACTAGTCCTTGTAATCCAGCTAGTTTGTTGGCAAAGCTAATTCCCTTCTTACTCAATTCATCTATGCAGTAAATTTGCTCTAATATAGCTCTTGTGATCTACAATATTAAATTGATTTTTTTTACTTGATATTTGTTTATTGTTATTTTATACTTTACCAATTCATCTACTATAACAATTAGGATTAATTTAACAATCATTAAAAATTGTTGAGAAACAGCTAATTTGCTCGTTCACTAGATATTTTTTAGGGTAATTTATCTTTATATAATTATGGTTGAATCGAGAGATCCATTTTATCTATGTTACAAGTATATTATTACATAGAATAGAACTAAATATAATCAATAAATCATAATCTAATATACTTACCAGACTTATAGAATTCCTCTCTCTTTCAGATCTGTACGTGAAACTTTCACTTCATACGGCTTCCTGATTTATTAGGCTTTTGCCTTGCGCTTTTTTAATCCATGAATAGGTTGATATTGATGATACTCTCTGTGAAGAACCATTAGATTCTTATTTAGATTGTTTTGATGGTTTCCATCTTTATGATGAAGTTCAATATGATCATCGATTACAAATTTCAAATTACAGGCACAGCATTTGAACTTTTGCTGTATTAGTATCTTGGCTGTGGGGCCCCAATATTGTTTTTGTTTGCGCTTACTCCAATAGATCCAGTCATTATCAAATGACGATTTATTACTTTTTAGAGCAACATATCCAAATAAAGAATAACTGTGAGCATTGAAGATATCCTTGATTGTATTTAATCTTTTTATCTTTGCAATAGCTCTATCCTTTTTATTAAGTTTACTATTTGCTTTCTTAACGAATTTGCAAACCCAATCATTTATTGACCATAAGTTTATTTTGGATAAGTCACAATATTGGTGATAATTCCACCAATCTCTATAAATTACTTTAACCTTACTCAATCGCTTGTTAAGCTTGAAACGACAATCTCGCATTACGGTTTTTATATTATCTTTGAGATTTCTTCTATTCTTCTTCGATGGCCAGCAATTTAACGCATGATTTGCTTTAACTTCAAATCGCCAACCTAGGAAATCAAAACCTTCTGTGGATAAGACTAAATGAGTTTTTGCATCTTTGACATTTAGACCTCTTTCTGCTAAAAAAGCATCTATTTTCCTTCTAAGTTCTACAGCATCTTCCTGATCTTCTAAAAAGAAGATCAGATCATCTGCATATCGAATACCCCATTGGACTATAGATGATTTTTTTACTATGACTCTATTGCAGGTATTGCTGAAATATTTCGCTGGTTGGTTCCAAATATCTTCAATGTAATGCAATATTGCATAATAAAAGAGATATAATACCTCCTTGGGGTGTTCCTTCTTCTGCACGAGCTCTTTCCTTTAATTCACCTACTTTTAATGCTGATCGCAAGATTTTATGTATTTGTATGGACAAGTATATTAAACTCATGAGTTTTTCATGATTTATCTTATCAAAACATTTTTCAATATCTAATTCCAGAATATGTTTTTTATAATTAGTTTGTGATCGGCCTAGATTTATGAAAATATTTTGCTGAGCATCCTGTGTGGCTCTTCCAGGTCTACCCCCAAGATCCTTTTGATGCATCTGCTTCATATACAGGTTCTAATAAATATTTCATAAGACATTCTACCACTCTATCTTTGATTGTCGGAATACCTAAAGGACGTTTTTTCCCATTAGTTTTAGGTATATATACTCTTTTGAAAAGTTGATGTTTATATTTCTTTAGATTTTTTAGATCTTCCAATAGTTCAAATCTTTCCCTTTCTTGAAGTTTAGATATACCATCAATTCCAGCTATTATTTTACCTCTATTAAATTGTGTAAATTGTCTAATTGCTAATAATTTAACTGCTCGAGACTTCAAGAAAAGTCTTTGTGATTTTTTTACTAATTTATAATTCTCTTTTTGTTGCGCTTTATATATTCTATGTTGAAGACGGAAAACCTATTTTCGAAATTTCTTCCAAGGTAAATTTTTCTAGTCTTCAACACATTTCTGACGAGTTGGTTGCATAAGACTTTATCTCCTTTTTACAATATATTCTATAAACCTTCGGAGAAGTTAATCACCTTCCTACACATATTAATTCATTTGGCTTTATGATTAATTGAAGCCTACCTTATTTGCTTCCAATAAGGAGTTTTCATATTGTTTTTATTTGTTCCAATTACTTCTTTTTACTTCTTTAGACTATTACTAATTTGCCTATTCTTTACCCAGGACTGTAACTAATGTTATCATGTCTCGTACGGGTGATTTAAGAATCCTATTTATGAAATTGATGGTTAGATCACAACTAGAAGTTTTAGACACTTTTTAAATAACTTAGCATCTGTTCGTCTTAGAAGTTTGCCAAGCACTACTTAAAAATTTCTAACTTATCTTTTTGGCACTGTGACTTCCCAGCTTTAATATGAATTGTGTTACCACGAAACTATAATTTATAGCTGTTACGGGCACTATCGGCACTTTTCCCGTCCCGAGGAGGGTTGGAATTCCACCAACGAATATATATTAGTTAATTTATAAGGAGTTCAATCCTCTAAATCCTTAAGCTATTTTTAGTTTTAAGGTTATCAGGAACCTTCTTAAATATTAGTTTTACTTAAGAACAAATCGCACAATAACTAACTATCAATTCACGATTATTATCTTAACTAGTTGTATAATAAAAAACATTAATATTAGGGCTTGTTAATTAACTTATGTACTATAATTATTAAGACTTTTTATTTGCAATATTTCCTACGAAACTAGATGAAATGCTATTATTCAGAATTCGCGAACTTTTTAAATTGTATAGATATCAAGTAACCGATAGGTATAATGAAGTACCCTCTGTTTTCTTTTGCTCAATATTTTGTTTTAATCTTTAAATACAAGCTTTTTTTTATTTTTTGCTAAGAATAAATCTTATTTAATAATGAACTATATGTTAAATATCAGTTGAGTATAGCTTAGTTTTTATATAAAAATTACGTAATTTATTTTTTAAGCTTATAGCACTGATTCAAATAAATTATTAGTAGATATTTTATATTTCTAGTTTAGTAAAATTTACTAGTACTGTTAAATATCAATTTAGTTACATGAATAAAGATGAAATATTTAAGACAAGAAAATATTATAAAGCTACTATAATGTATATTATAGATATTGATTGATAGAGCATCTTAATTTATTCTGTTATTATAGTAACATTATCAATAATACATTATTCTAATAGAGATGTTTAAATTGACATTTGTGAACTATCGGTAGTAATTACTTTGTAGGTGATTAGAAAGATAGTATGTATAATATAAATAAGTTTTAATAATTCTATATAATCTTACTCTTCTAAATCATTAATTTGTTTTATTAATGGCAAATATTGATTTATTTGTCGGTTGAATCGAGAGATCCATTTCATCTATAGCACAAGTATATTATTACATAGAATAGAACTAAATACAATTAATAAACCATAATCTAATATACTTATCGGACTTATAGGATTTCTCTCTCTTTCAGATCTGTACGTGAAAATTTCATTTCATACGGCTCCCTGATTTATTAGGCTTTTGCCTTGTGCTTTTTTAACCCATGAATAAGTTTATATTGATGACATTCTCTGTGAAGAACCATTAGATTCTTATTATTAGATTCTTATTTAGATTGTTTTGATAGTTTCCATCTTTATGATGAAGTTCAATATGATCATCGATTACAAATTACAGGCACCGCATTTGAACTTTTGCTGTGTTAGTATCTTGGCTGTGGGGCCCCAATATTGTTTTTGTTTGCGCTTACTCCAGTAGATCCAGTCATTATCAAATGGCGATTTATTACTTTTTACAGCAACATATCCAAATAAAGAATAACTGTGAGCATTGAAGATATCCTTGATCGTATTTAATCTTTTTATCTTTGCAATAGCTCTATCCTTTTTATTAAGTTTACTATTTGCTTTCTTAACGAATTTGTAAACCCGATCATTTATTGACCATAAGTTTATTTTGGATAAGTCACAATATTTGTGATAATTCCACCAACCTCTACAAATTACTTTAAACTTACTCAATCGCTTGTTAAGCTTGAAACGACAATTTCGCATTACGGTTTTTATATTATCCTTGAGATTTCTTCTGTTCTTCTCCGATGGCCAGTAAGTTAACGCATCCTTTGATTTAACTTCAAATTGCCAACCTAGGAAATCAAAACCTTCTGTGGATAGCACTAAATGACTTTTTGCCTCTTTGACATTTAGACCTCTTGCTGCTAAAAAAGAATCTATTTTCCTTCTAAGTTCTACATCATCTTCCTGATCTTCTAAAAAGAAGATCAGATCATCTGCATATCGAATACCTCATTAGACTATAGCTGATTTTTTTACTCTGACTCTATTGTGACTATTGCAGAAATATTTCGATGGTTGGTTCCAAATATCTTCAATGCGATGCAATGCAATATTGCATAATAAAAGAGATATAATACCTCCTTGGGGTGTTCCTTCTTCTGTACGAGCTTTTTCCTTCAATACACCTACTTTTAATGCTGATTGCAAGATTTTATGCATTTGTTTTGGTAAGTGTATTAAACTCATGAGTTTTTCATGATTTATCTTATCAAAACATTTTTCGATATCTAATTTCAGAATACGTTTTTTATAATTAGTTTGTCGGTCTAGATTTATGAAAATATTGTGCTGAGCATCCTGTGCGGCTCTTCCAGGTCTCCACCCTCAAGATCCTTTTGATGCATCTGCTTCATATACAGGTTCTAAGAAATATTTCATAAGACATTGTACCACCCTATCTTTGATTGTCGGAATACCTATAGGACGTTTTTTCCCATTAGTTTTAGGTATATGTACTCTTTTTAAAGGTTGATGTTTATATTTTTTTAGATTTTTTAGATCTTAAAATAGTTCACATCTTTCCCTTTCTTGAAGTTTAGATATACCATCAATTCCAGCTTTTACTTTCCCTCTATTAAGTTGTGTAATTTGTCTAATTGCTAAGAATTTAGCTGCTCGAGACTTTTTGTAATTTTTTTACTAATTTATAATTCTTCTTTTGTTGCGCTTTATCTATTCTATGTTGAAGACGAAAAACCTATTTTCGAAATTTCTTACAAGGTAAGGTTTTCCAGTCTTCAACACATTTCTGACGAGTTGGTTGCATCAAACTTTATCTACTTTTTACAATATATTCTATAAACCTTTGGCGAAGTTAATCACCTTCCTACCCATCTTAATTCATTTAGCTTTATGATTAATTGAAGCCTACCTTATTTTGTTTCAAGAAGGAGTTTTCATATTATTTTTATTTGTTCCAATTATTTCTTTTTACTTCTTTAGACTATTACTAGTTGTCCTATTCTTTACCCAGGACTGCAATTAATATCAAAATGTCTCATACGGGTGATTTTAGAATCCTATTTATGAAATTGATGGTTAGATCTCAACTAGATTATTTAGACACTTTTTAAATAACTTAGTATTTGTTCGTCTTAGAAGTTTGCCAAGCACTACTTGAAAATTTATAACTTATCTTTTTAGCACTGTGACTTCCCGGCTTTAACATGAATTGTGTTACTACAAAACTACAATCTATAGCTGTTACGAGCACTATCGGCACTGCTTCCGTCCCGAGGAGAGTTGGAATTCCACCAACGAATATATATTAGTTAATTTATAGGGAGTTCAATCCTATAAATTCTTAAGCTATTTTTAGTTTTAAGGTTATCAGAAACTTTCTTAAACATTAGTTGTACTTAAGAACAAATCGCACTTTGATTATAATTTAAAAAGGAAAATTTAAACATGTTATTTTTGATAAAAATGTTGAATGAGTTTTAAAAATTCTTACACTATTCTTTAACAATTAATGGAAAACAATAATCAAAAAACTTTGTTTATATCATAATTTAAACAGAAAATTTAATATTCTAGTTGACTAAAAACCTTTTAAAAATCATATCTGGTTGGTTTATATATAGTTTTTGAATCTTCTTTTATATGGTTTAAGTATAATTATGATAATTTTTTAGTTTTCCTTCTAGATATATGTTTCGGAATAGACTCGAAATAATCCCAATTTTTTTTTACATTTTTTAGACTGGACTGATAATGAGTAATTACTAATATATTAGATTAATAAGCCATATTCTTTACTGCTATTTATTCGTAATCGTTCAATATACTATATCCTTTTTGGAATCTAGTAAATGTTTTTTAACAATTTGTTTTAGAACATTCATCTTTTTATAAATTTCGAACAAGAAAACCCCGCAGCTTTATATTTTGGAATCAGTTGTTCGACACTGATTTTGTATATAATTTTTGATTGTATCTACACCAAGATTAATTATAAAATAGACAAAATATCTATCCGACTAAAAAGTTTTTTTTCTAACAATGTTGCTTTAGAAAGAAGTGATTATTATTAGTTTTTCAGATTCTAAATCTTAATTTCAGCTTCAATTTTTTTACAATTTCGACCAAAGCTCTTCTGAATGAATAGCTTATTAAAGGATGAAGATATTCTTTCTCTACTTCTATATATTTCTATAATTTGAATATTTTCTTGATGGAATATTTCGCTAATGATATTTTTAATTTCACTTTCTAGTTGAATTAAGAATCTTTTATGATATTTTACCACAAATATTAATATGAGCTGATAATAAGTATTTTGAATGCGAATGATGGTTATCATTCTATCATTAAATCCTTTCCCGAATAAACCGGGGTCTATTTTGTTAATTGATAGAGATGTAAAATTTTCTAAAGCTAGACACAAACCTTTATTTTGACTGCCTTTTATTTTATAAATTTGAAAGTGATATTTTAGTAAATATCCAGGCTGATAAAAATGTCTTTATCTTCGAATACTTCTTCTACCTTCTCTAATTTTTTTTAGTTTTCATTATTAAGATATTTATTTATAGTTTTCCTTCCAAAACTTAACTCATTAGTTTTTACTTTTTGATTAGTTCGAAGATCGTAGATAAATATGTTTCGCATCATAAAACTTTTCTGAAGATGGATTATTACAACGCACCTATTTAATGACTAATGGAATTTTTATTCGTTGCACTTTTTAAAAAGCTTTATAAATTGCAAACGCATCCTTTGCATGAGATTCAGAGATATTCTTTTTAATTCGGAATAATTTCATTACATATCAAAATATAGGTTATATTTTTTTCTATTAATGGCTTTATCATTTCAGTGAATTTCCATCTTACTATAGAGATAGAAGTATCATTTTTAAACGATCTTATTTTCAGTTTTTTCTTTTGCCATTGATCTACTAGTTTAATTTGTTTTATTACCAATTGTCTAACACTTTGTACAGAATATTATGAGATTATTAAGTAAATCGGCACCTCCATTACTTCTCAATACAATATGATAAATTATTTTACATTATTTTTACAATTTAGTTTTTCGGAGGTGTTATTGTCTCTATATCAAATATATTCTCGAAGATTTTAGAATTGTTTTTGGTCATTCTAGATATGCTTTACTTCAAATATTTGGATTTGAAATTTTTTAAATATCAAAATTGGCCACTTAAATATAGATTTTTGTAATGCAATATGCCTCATACTCGATAAGATATATCTTCAAGTAATTTTATTTCAGCAGAAAATAATTTGTTTTTAGTTGAAACTACAATCAACCTAATATGCAGATAATCTACATCAACATACGAAACTAAAGATTGAATATAGTTACTGGCTTGATGGCTCAACTGCAGAGTAAATAGTTTAAGTCTTTTTACTCTGCAGTTGAGTAGGTATTTAAGCTTTACCATGCAAGTTAAGAATATGATGTCTCCTAGCTATTATATTTCTTTTAACAGAAAATATCATCTTTCAGAGTAAAAACTCTAAAAAAGGTTCACTTTACTAATATTATACAAGGTTTAACAATGATAACGCTTCTTCTTCCCCTGAAAAATGTTTTATGATTAATAGAGCTTAGAACTAATTAAGCGTTTTAAAGTACCTGATAAATTCTTAGATGACGCAGTCAGTTAAGAATTCGTCTGATTAATTAAATATTATTGCTCAATTATATTAACTTTAAGCTAATAAGTCTTTAATAAATCAATTAATCAAAGGAAATAAAAATGTTAGACAAATGACATTTTAGCTTCAAAGTTTTACTTAATAATAACATTTCAAACTTTAGAACAGTTATTTTATTTTAATTTATAGGTAAATTTTTAGTTTTATAAATTTTTAAGAATAAACTTCTCATGGTATATAAAATGCTTGATAGCCTATGAGCTAATATTTACTATAGAACATACAAAATATCCATCAGACCAAAAGGTTCTTGCTCTTCAAGAATGATGCTATCGATAGATATAGTTATTATTAGTTTTGCATATAGTTCTCGATATTATAAGCATTGATTTCATCTTCAAGTTTTTTATAACGTCAACTAAAGCTCTTGTCAGGGGATGTTTTCTTAAGAGATAGAAATGATCTTTCTCTGCCTTTATTTCTATAATTTGAATTTTTTATTATAGGATATTTCACAAAGAATATGTTTTATTTCATTAGCTAATTGAATCAATAATCTTCTACAATATTTTACTGTAAATACAATATGAGTTAATAATAAGTGTTTTAAATCTAAATTATCATGATATTGCATAATTAAATTATTTTCCAAATAAATAAATGAGGTTGTACTTTTTTTGCTTACATAAGTGTACCTTTTTATACAGCTAAATATAAATATAAGTCATTATCTTTACTACCTTTTTATCTATAAAGTTGAGATTAGTATTTTACTAAAGCTCCGGGTTTATAAAAATATCGTTGTCTTCTAATAGTTCACTTACATATTAATATTGTTTATTGTCTATATATTTTTGAGTTTTTACTATTAAGGTTTTTATTTCTTATTTTTCGTCCATAATTTAACTCATCAGACTTCATTGTTTGATTCGTACAAATATAATTATATTTTGTATCATAAAACTTTTCTACAGATCGATACTCATTGCGGATCTGTTTAATCGCTAATAGGTACGTTCTATTTTTAATATGAATTTAACCTATGTTGCATGGAAGATAGTAATTAACTCTTATGAATAGCTGAATTTTTAAATTAAATAACTCAATCATAAAACTTGTATTCTCTATCTTTATGATGTATTATATGTTTTCGAATTCTTGAGTATATAGACTTTAACATTTTGATTTCTCTTTATTTCTTATAAATTATAAACTAGGTGAAAAAATTGTTTTTAGTAGAGGTTTAAAGGTAAGCTGCAGTTAAGTTATCTCGCAATAGAATTTGAATGCAAGGAAAACTTTGACAAATTCATAAATATCTATTATTATATACATTATAAGTTAGTTTTTTAGTATTCAAGTAATGGAATTAAGAAAAATTTACAGCATCTGTTGCCTAGAGGCCGAAGGCAGCGGACTCATAATCCGCCATCCCTAACCGGACACCGCTGGTTCGAATCCAGCCAGATGCAATAAAATTCTAGATATTTATAAAATTACACTAACTATGTGAATCTATAAATATCTAGAATCTGGTAACTGTGTTAAAATCTCCCCAGGAAGGACTTGAACCTACGACCAATCGGTTAACAGCCGATCGCTCTACCACTGAGCTACTGAGGAATAGTACTTTCATATAATTAACATTATACTCTTTTTTTTAATAAAACACAAGGCATCATTAGATATTATTATTTGTTTATAAATTCTAAGATATCTTTAGTTATTTTATTAATGTTATAATTTGATTATCAATTATAAATATTAGAATAGTTGTTATTATTTATTAAATTGTCTATACACATGCAAAATTCAGAGTTAATTAGAAAAGATCAAATTATAGGTGCTCGAAGACTTAGCAACTATTTTTGGGCAACAACAATATGTATTGGAGGAATAGGTTTTTTACTGACCGGAATTTCTAGTTATAAAAAGTATAACTTATTGCCTTTTATAAATGTAGATGAATTATCTTTTATTCCACAAGGTATTGTCATGACATTTTATGGAACCATTGCGATTTGTATAAGTGCTTTTTTATGGATTACAATTCTCTACAATATAGGAGCTGGATATAACGAGTTTAATAAAAAGAATAATTTAATTACAATTTTTCGTCAAGGATTTCCCGGAAAGAATAGGGATATTATATTGAAATATTCAATACAAGATATTAAATCCATTCGTGTTTCTATTAATGAAGGAATTAATCCTAAAAGAGAAATTTATTTAGAATTAAAAGATTCTCGATTAATCCCTTTAACGAGAGTAGGAGAGCCTTTATCTTTAAGTGCAATAGAGGTTCAAGCAATCTCTATTGCAGAATTCTTAGGAGTTATTGTTAATGGTATAGAAATATAACAATTATCAAGGCCTAAACTTTTTTAGATCTATATCTAATAAATCAGACAGTTAAATTGAGGATCCTCAATTTAACTGTCTGATTTACGATTAGTATTATTTATATAAATTTATTGTGAGTTCAACTACTTAAAAATAGTTAATTCTTTGATAACTAACTAGATAAAAAACTTATAGTTAGCTTTTACTTCAGGTGTACTATTAATATAATTTTGATGAGCTTGTTAATTAAGCGATACGTTCGAAATATAAAAGAAAAAGTCATAATTATTAAATTAGTGTGATTCCTACAAAATATCGATTCTGTAGTCATTTTTTAATTTTGTCAAAAATGAAATAATAAAAAAACACTTTTATATAAAAATTAGTTTTTTGATTTTTCTATATATTACAGTTTTTCCCATAGTCTTTAAATTTGTAGACAATATAATATTTTATTAAATTATGTTCTTAATCATACACCAAATTTACCAGTAGTTGATGCGATTACGAATGCTGCATAAGTTAAAATATAACCTACAGAGAAATGCGCTAATCCAACTAGTCTAGCTTGTACGATAGATAACGCAACTGGCTTATCTTTCCAGCTTACTAAATTAGCTAGTGGAGTTCTTTCGTGTGCCCAAGCTAACGTTTCAATTAATTCTTGCCAATATCCTCTCCAAGAGATCAAGAACATGAAACCTGTTGCCCAAACTAAATGTCCAAATAAGAACATCCATGACCACACTGATAAACTATTCATTCCGTATGGATTATAACCGTTAATTAGAGGTGAAGAATTTAGCCATAGGTAATCTCTTAACCAGCCCATTAAATAGGTTGAAGATTCATTAAATTGAGCTGCATTGCCTTGCCATATTGTAATATGTTTCCAATGCCAATAGAATGTCACCCAACCGATTGTGTTCAACATCCAAAAAACAGAAAGATAGAAAGCATCCCATGCTGAAATATCACATGTTCCTCCTCTACCAGGACCATCACAAGGGAAGCTATAACCAAAATCTTTCTTATCTGGCATTAACTTAGATCCTCTAGCATCTAATGCACCTTTTACAAGAATTAAAGCGGTTGTATGTAACCCTAAAGCAATTGCATGATGCACTAAGAAATCACCTGGTCCGATAGGTAGAAACAGAGAATTTTTAGAATTGTTAATTGCTTCTAACCATCCTGGCAACCAAATATTATTACTAGCACTTACAGCAGCACTAGTACTGGATGATAATAATACATCGAAACCATATAAAGATTTACCAGAAGCAGCTTGAATCCATTGTGCAAACACAGGTTCAATTAAAATTTGTTTTTCAGGTGTACCAAAAGCTATCATAGTATCATTATGTATGTATAAGCCTAAAGTATGGAATCCTAAGAATAAACTAACCCAACTTAAATGTGAAATAATTGCTTCTTTATGTTCAAGCATTCTTGCTAAAACGTTATCTTTATTTTGCTCTGGATCATAATCTCTTACAAAGAAAATAGCACCGTGAGCAAATGCTCCAACCATTAAGAAACCAGCAATATATTGATGATGAGTATATAATGCAGCTTGAGTTGTAAAATCTTGAGCCATAAATGCATATGGTGGCATTGCATACATATGTTGTGCCACAAGTGAAGTAATAACACCTAAAGATGCTAATGCTAATCCTAATTGCATGTGTAAAGAATTAGTAATAGTCTCAAATAAACCTTTATGTCCAGCACCTAAACGACCACCAGGAGGTCTATGTGCATTTAAAATTTCTTTTAAACTATGTCCTATTCCCCAATTAGTTCTATACATATGCCCTGCTACAATGAATATTACAGCAATAGCTAAATGATGATGAGCAATATCTGTTAGCCATAACGATTTAGCTTGAGGATGAAATCCTCCTAAAAATGTCAAAATAGCTGTTCCAGCACCTTCACTAGTACCAAATAGATGACTAGCAGTATCTGGGTTACTTGCGTAAGCACTCCAGTTACCTGAAAAGAAAGGTTGTAAACCTTCTGGATGTGGTAAAGTCTTAGTAAAATTGCTCCAATCTACGTGTTGTCCACGGGATTCAGGAATCGCAACGTGTACTAAATGGCCTGTCCAAGCTAAAGAACTCACACCAAATAAACCAGATAAATGATGATTTAATCTAGATTCGTTGTTTTTAAACCATGAAATACTAGGCTTAAACTTTGCCTGTAAATGAAGCCATCCAGCAAATAGAAATACTGAAGATAGTACTAAAAGAAATAGGGATGCTTTATATAGATCACTATTTGTCCTCATACCGATAGTATACCACCAGTGATAAACACCTGAATAAGCTATATTTACAGGGTAAGTAGCTCCACCTTTAGTAAAAGCTTTAATTGCTGGTTGACCAAAATGAGGATCCCAAATTGCATGTGCAATCGGCTTAGTTTTGAGAGGGTTTAATACCCATTGTTCAAAATTGCCTTGCCATGCAACATGAAATAAGTTGCCTGAAGTCCATAAAAAGATAATTGCCAAGTGACCAAAATGAGAAGCAAAAATCTTTTGATATAAATTTTCTTCTGTCATTCCGTCATGACTTTCAAAGTCATGGGCCGTTGCTATACCATACCAAATTCTTCTTGTTGCAGGATCTTGTGCAAGAGCCTGACTAAACTTTGGAAATTTTGTTGCCATAATTTTGATAAAGAATCGAAAATTATCATTTCATCATAATATCATATAGGTTTTATAATTAATATATAGTTACCTTTTAAATTCAAATTATTTTAATTACGATTTACAGATATTCTCTCTCATGCCAAGACACGTAAGTGAGATTCTTACCTCATACGGCTTTTAGCTTTGCATTACTATAGTCTTACTCTGATTTTTTTATGCCACAAATAGACTTGAGAAGGTCTTGAATTATACATTGGATGACTTCACTTGCAATTCTAGTGATTTGTTTGTGATTTTTTGAGCTTTCGCTATAGGACTATAAGTTTTTGTTAATTGATGATATTAATAATATGGTAGAAAACTTTTAAGGTTGTCTAATAATTTCAAATATTATTTTGTATCAAGCTTAGCAATTCTATCTATTCTCGATCTAGTGTTTTCTACATTGAGTTCAGTAACTTGTTTAACTGCTAGAAATATAGTAGATTTGGAAACAAATAATAGCTTTTATTATTAGTGAACGATTTTTATTTTTTTGAGTATTATATATTTTCAGTTGAAAAAAAGACAAATATCTTTGAAAAACTTTTCAATTCCAAACACAAATTTTCAAGCTTGATTTAATATAGTGGTTAGATATATCTTCTTGAAATATATTGTACAAAGCTAGGTTTCTACTCATAGAGACTCGGTAGCGAAATTTTTATATCGCTTTCCTTTCCGTTTCAAACCTCATATAATGCGAAGGTTTATTACGTTTGTCTTCGTTTTTTAATTATTGTTTCGTTACTTTAAAATAATCCTAATTTACCAATTTTCTATTTCAGCACTATCATATACTATAACATATATGGAAGAAACATCTGAAAATCAAACGCGAGAAATAAGATAATAACTCAAAATTTAGAAATTTAATATTTTTTATAGGAAATTCATAGCAACGTATCTAATGTTACTCTAAAATTTCTGATTTATGAATTTTACGTAGAGTTTTTTACTTTAGAATATCTTTTCTTAAAATACTTTTGACTACTCTCAATGTCACTATCTTCTTCTAGAGAGTTCAAATTACAGCCTGAATGTAAAGTTATACCAACATAATTAATAATTTTAATGAAAATAAAATTGTCTTATATTTTCATTATCCAATTTAAATTGCTTGTAAAACTATAGACTTACATCAATTTTAGCTTAGAAACGAATCTCACATTGTGTTCTCCTTTATCCTACAGAAATTATTCTAGCTAAGAAGAATGCCCAGGTTGTACCTATACCACCTAATAAGTAATGTGCTACACCTACCGCACGTCCTTGAGTAATACTTAAAGCTCTTGGTTGAATAGTTGGGGCAACTTTTACTTTATTATGAGCCCATACGATTGACTCAATAAGTTCTTGCCAGTAACCTCTTCCACTAAATAAGAACATTAAGCTAAATGCCCAAATAAAGTGTGCACCTAAGAAAATTAGACCATATGCAGATAAAGCTGAACCATATGATTGAATTACTTGAGATGCTTGAGCCCATAAGAAGTCTCTTAACCATCCATTAATAGTGATTGAACTTTGTGCAAAGTTTCCACCAGTGATATGCGATACTGCACCTACTGGTGTTACATTACCCCAAACATCTGATTGCATTTTCCAACTAAAATGAAAAATAACGATAGATAAACTATTGTAATTAAACTAAATTAAATTTGTTAACTTGTCTTTCCGATCCGTACGTGAAACTTTCACTTCATACGGCTCTCACAATTTACTACAAACTAGCTGTGCATAATTTAGTTACTTCTTCTTATCCAAGACAAATGAGGTAAGAAAACAAATCTATCATCATCTTTTCTCGAGCTATCTCTGCCTACTAAAACCCAGCTACTGCGATATTGATTGTTATCAAATTCATATAATTGATTGGATGGAAAATATTTTTCTTTCAATTTTGATCTAGCGCTACGATTGTCTCGTCGAAAAACCCATCTTTTGAGTTTTAGAAAAATTAAATGGTCTAGTTTTCTATAAATAAATTTATAATTACAGTGGTTATAATAAAACCCCCATCTTAAAATAATAGGTTTTAATGCTAATATTAATTTATATGATGTTGACGCTTGATGTGATTTAACAACAACTTTAACATGTTGTAAAAATTGTTTTTGTTCTTTCAACGATGGAAATATTTTAATTTTATAGGTAGAATCCTTATACGCTTTAATAATTTGAAATCCCATAAATTCAATACTTTGATTGAGATTTGTTACGGGTCCTATTATGTCATTACTCGATCCGATTCTAGGTTTTAACCAATTTTGAATTTCCATTAGTGATAAATATAAAATTTTGGGATCCACATGCGAAATTAATAACTGGTTATGTGATCGAATTAATGTTAATTGGTAATTATTTTTAACTTTAGAATGTGTACCTATGTTATCAATAATTTGAGAGTCAAATATCACCATGTAAGAATATAGATTATGAAATAAAATATCTAAAAATAATTTATAACAAGACTCTTGCTCTTGCTTGTATTTTATACAATCATCATTAAAATAACGAAGAAAGAATCCTGAATCCAACAACATATTTATTTGCTTGCATATTGGAGATAAAGTATTTGTTTGATTTAAAAATTGAACAATACTTTTTTTGCTAAATTCTGTAGAAATGTTAACGCTATAAGCCCACTGTTGATGATTATATTTCACATAATCATTAAAATCTTCAATAGTATTTTTCAGTAAGTTGATTGGTAAACCATTTTCTTGGGAGATATACGCGTGCTTTTTTAGTAGGGGATTCCACTGAGGCTTTATAACTATAAGAATTAACTGATGTAAACATAGTTTTATTAATTCTAGTATAATATGTTGACCACTTAAATTAATCGTCTCTTTGATGATTATTTCTTCAAGGATGTTAGATGGAGATGAATGAATTGATAGTGCTAAAGACAGCTTGAATTTGATAGAATCACTTAAGTGTACTTTATGTTTGAAGTAACTGTGAGCAGTATTACTTAATGTATGTACGCAAAAAAACTTTGCTTGAAATAAATAGGGCACGGACTTTTTCATAGTAATAAAAATATCATAAATCATAAGATTTATGTAATTTATTTATTTAATATTTAACAGTTTTCTTTAATTAAAATTTATTAAATTATGTGATCTACAATCTACATTTATTACTCTTATTTTATACTATGCTCTTTAATTATAAGCTGTATATTAGATTTTTATCTGATACAGCTTTGAGATTATCCAAGTTTGATATATTTTGTGCTTTAAGAAATCATGAAAACTTTATATACAAGCTATATTTAATATATAACATATAGCGATACATACTAATATTTTGATATTAAAAACTATTCTCAAAAAAGTTATTTCAAAGTGATTTATATTAATTTTTGCTAAACTAAATTATGAATTTTGATATTTCTTAGAAGTTAAAATATTTTTGTAAATAAGCTATTACTAATAAAAATTTAGGTTTTTTATCCTATTAAAGTTTATTTATAAGTTTATTAACTGAATATTACAGAATACACTTGAGAAATCAGGCCAAGTATTAGCCACTTGCCTTTTTAGCGAATAAAATCGCCTTCCTATCTAATCTATAGGGTATATTTAACTCATACAATTAAGCAAAATATAAGAGAGAAAGAAAAGATTTTTGTTTTTAATATTTATTGATTATTATCTTAGACAATCTTAATTTAACTGTTACTATAATTAACAAATATTATAGTTCGTGTAGAGGACTATAATATTATTATAAATGAATTTGAGAGTAGTACATTATTGTTAGAATATTCTAACCTAGTCATTTTTCAATAATTGTCATTATAACTTTTTCATCTTTAACATAAGTTAGTATAACTAAATAAGTATGTAATTTACGATCCTTGTATTTAGTATTTTTTCTTATTATTCTACTATTTTAGACAAAAGATATATCTTTGATATTAAATATTAAAAGAGAAAAGATATTTCTTCCTCGTAAAAAACAAATCACACCTACACTATTAAGTAGTTGATGTTGTATCTCATACATCATTTCTACTTGATTGAATATACTAGCTTCTGAAATTCTATTTTGTAATAACTCTATTGTACTATTTATTTGTTTCCAATCAATATTATACCATGTCTGATTTTCTTTATTGTTCATAAGTAAGTTTATAGAATTATGTAAATTATATTCCTGACGTCATATATGTAATTATAGTTCTTCAGGATTTCTCTCACTTAATTAAATTATTAGCTTAGCAAGCCATTTCAATTTTCTATAGTTATTAGAAATTTAATAGATTTAATTAAGCTTTTCATCGTTTCGTAATTAAACTTCACAAAATACTTAGATTTATACATTACAAAATAATTCACTCAAAATTTATTGAGATTTCTTCCATGTGTTAAGGACGAATAACCCATGTTGAATTCATAAATTTTTTCTATAATTTATGGCATTTATACCGTTTATCAAATTTACTATTTAAATAACAGTATTTGAAATAGATGATTATGTCAATGCATTTTGCTCAAAACAAGGATAAACCGTTATGATTAGTTAGCCATATTACTAACAGTAAGCTTTACTTAAATGTAGTCATTATTATTTCGACTAATTAACCTTACTGTACAAGTTTATTATTAACTTGAATAAATTTGACTTTGTTTAATTACAATTAAAATCTTGTATGTGAATAAAAGTTTAATTTTTATTCTTTAAATTTATTATTTATTTTAGATAATTAACGAGTCGCACCATCCAAAATAATCCTAGAAAAACGTGATCCCAACCAGATACTTGACAAGTTCCTCCTCTACCAGGACCATCACAAGGAAATCTAAAACCTAAGTTCGATTTATCTGGGATTAGTCTAGAGTTCCTAGCAAATAGGGTACCTTTTAGTAAAATCAATACTGTTACGTGAATAGTGAAAGCATGGATATGGTGTACCATAAAATCAGCAGTACCTAGAGAAATTGGCATCATCGCAATTTTGCCTCCAACTGCAACTACATCTCCTCCAAAAGCATAACTAGAAGTTGCTAATGCATTTGGTGATGTATTTCCTGGCGCTAAAGTATGAATATTTTGGATCCATTGTGCAAAAATTGGTTGCAACTGAATAGCTGTATCAGAGAACATATCCTGGGAGCGACCTAATGCACGCATTGTATCATTATGAATATAAAGACCAAAACTATGAAAACCTAAGAATATACATACCCAGTTTAAATGAGAAATAATAGCATCTCTATGTCTAATAACTCTGTCTAATAAGTTATTATAATTTTGAGCAGGGTTATAATCTCTTACCATGAAAATGGAAGCATGTGCACCAGCACCCACAACGCAGAATCCACCTATCCACATATGATGAGTAAATAAAGATAATTGCGTAGGATAGTCTGTTGCAATATATGGATATGGAGGCATTGCATACATATGATGAGCAACAATAATGCTTAACGATCCCAGCATAGCTAAATTGATAGCCAATTGCGCATGCCATGAAGTTGTTAAAATCTCATATAGACCTTTATGTCCTTCTCCTGTAAGAGGTCCTTTATGAGCTTCTAATATTTCCTTCATACTATGACCAATTCCCCAATTAGTTCTGTACATATGACCAGCAATAATAAATAATACTGCTAGAGCTAAATGGTGATGAGCAGTGTCACTTAACCATAGTCCACCTGTAACAGGATTTAAACCACCTTTAAATGTTAGGAAATCGGAATACTCATTCCAATTTAAAGTAAAAAATGGTACTAGACCTTTGCTAAAACTTGGATAAAGTTGAGCCATTAAGTCTTTGTTTACTAGAAATTCATGAGGTAATGGAATTTCTTGTGGAGATACTCCCGCATCTAGTAGCTTATTAATAGGCAAAGAAATATGAATCTGATGTCCAGACCAAGATAAACATCCTAAACCTAATAAACCAGCTAAATGGTGGTTCATCATAGATTCCACATTTTGAAACCACTCTAGTTTTGGAGCAGCTTTGTGGTAATGAAACCAACCTGCAAATAACATTAAACCAGACATTACTAGTCCGCCTAACGCAGTTGCATATAATTCTGTTTCATTAGTGATTCCAGATGCACGCCATAGTTGGAAGAATCCAGATGTAATTTGTACACCTTGGAATCCTCCTCCTACGTCTCCATTTAAAATTTCTTGTCCAACAATAGGCCAAACAACTTGTGCACTTGGCTTGATTACGCTTGGGTTGCTAAGCCATGCAACATAGTTTGAAAATCTTGCTCCAATGAAACTAGAGAGAAAAGTGTAGAAGTATACTCTCTCAACTTATTATTTGATTTGCTCTCCGTCCGCAGAACCGTATGTAAGACTTTTAACTTCTACGGCTCCTCCTTGAAGTATATAGTTTTTACCATATAAATATTGCATTGAGAAATAATCTTAATCAAATATATTTATTACCACTAAATACTTAATTTTATTTACTCTATACTTTCTATTTACTCTATACTTTCAAGGAAGTTATAATAAAGTATGACATAGTTATTAGTTTTACGAGTAACTGAGCACTATCTCTTTATAACTTTCTATAACAAACTTAAACAAGATAAGAAAAGATTAATTTTTTTTGTCATTATAAATAATCATCTTTTGATAAAAAAAATTTTTCATTGCTAAGTTTATTTTCTACATTTTTGCAACATTATTTGAATTGTTTAATTAGGCCATTGCTTTACACCAAAGATAATTTAGCTTACTTATTATTGATTCCAATCAGTTTAAGGTTTTTATCTAATTTAATATATTATATATATGTTGACAGTTTTTTACTTTATCAACTAACTACCACATCAAAATATAATTTGAAGAATGTTACAATATAAAGGTGTTTTCTACGCAATAGATACTATTAGATATCTGGTTTTAAGCCATATGAATAATCTCTTTAATTTTATTTGACTCATCCATGCTAGTTAATCTTTTCAATTTAACTCTTTCGATAAGTAGGGGTAAACAAAATAGGTTTTTTGTTCATGTAATGCTGTAGTTGCATCTAGGTAAATTGATTCGCTATTTTGTATATTTTTACTTTAAGAACGTCTCTGAAAATTTTTACCTAGAAAGTATCACACTGGAAATACATTCCACTTAGCCATAAGAAAATAATTGATAGCTGTCCAAAATGAGCACTGAAGATTTTACGTGAAACGTCTTCTAGTGAACTAGTTTGACTATCAAAATCATGTGCATCTGCATGTAGGTTCCAAATCCAAGTTGTTGTTTTTGGCCCTTTAGCTAAAGTACGTGAAAAGTGACCAGGTGTAGCCCATTTTTCAAATGATGTTGCAACTGGATCTTTTTGTACGCTAACTTTAACTTTCTTTGCCTCCTGCTCTGTTGAGCTTATGGTCATATAAAAAATGAAATAAATTTATATGAGATAAAATTTTTTCTTAAATAGTTAAACGTTTTACTTTTAGATAAAGTTTAACTTTATCTATATTTGTATTTATTAATCTTTTTTTTATTCTTTAATTTAGTTTATGAGGCTAATTGCCATACGTCAACTGTTATGCATGACAGCTAGTTGTTAATTCGAAAATCGAGCAGCCTATTTTTTTAAGCTATAATACAACTTTGCTAATAACTCATAAGGCGACTCTTTCAGTCAGAGTCGTAATAGAAACTTTCATTTCATACGGTTCGAAGGCTTACTTTATTGGAATTTTTTTTAGCACAAAATATTTTAGTTAAAAATACGATGAATAAAGTACAACTAAATTCTTATATAAATATATTTTGTCAAATTTAATTCCATGGAAACATTCTCTTATTAAAAAGATCTTCTTGTAAACCAAGCTCACATTGCTGAAAGCTTTTCAGGAAAAATTACTTTTTTTCTTCAACAACCATCTGTTAGTTATTCTATTTTATTATATAATTAAAATTATATAGAAATGATCAACTTTTTTTTTGTTTTTATTCTGAATATTTATTGTTTTTTACCTTAATATAACATGAATTAATGTATCCTATTTTTTGGGCTACTATTAACTTGCAGCGCTCCTAATTGGTTTCAAAAAAATGAGGCGTGTTTTGGACGGTCTATAAATTATTCTTTTTCATAAAGTAAAATTAAACTTAAACATTTATTACAAGTGTTACTTAGGTAATAGCTAGTAGGGACTTTTAATCTCGTGAATCAAATATTTGTCTATTTCCCGAGAACTTGCTAGCTCAAATTATACTAAATTTCAATAGTTAAATTTGAATTACTCAACAGGTTAAAAGCTTCTTAGGATACTTTATGTTGGTATAAAAATGAATTTTATTGCTAACATAAATAAATTATTCAGTATACTTTAACTTATTCAAAATTAAAATATCTTAGGTAATTTGAAATTAAGCAACTACATATTCCGTAAGAATTATAGTTTTTCTAAGAATAAATCTTACTAAAACAGCATAATGACTACTAACTTATTCTATTTATTGATTATAGTAACAAACTTTTGGATAATTATACATAGTATTAAAAACTCAAATAGAACGCTTAATAAATTTGCTATTAATACAATTTTTCATGATAAAATTGATACGCTAAAAAGTATCTTCTTTTCTAATCAATAAATTGGCAATTTGTCATTATAGATCATAAAACATATTACATATCATTGTTAAAAAATATTATGAATAATAAAAATTGGCAAGAGTATTAAGTAAATTAAATGTTAATGCAGGGTTCTTATAAATTAAATATATAACGCAAAAGAATTCAGAACCTGTATTTTTCGTATGATAAGATAATATTACTTAAGCGAATTAGATAGAATATATCTTTTATTAATAAGCATTAGGTTAAAAGAATTTGCATATTTTAGTTAATACTAATCAAGTCGTTTAGTTTACTTATTTATTAAGTAGTAAAATTTATATGATTAATTTTACATGATTAATATAATCAAAACTTACTGCTTCTCCTAATTATGAGACAAGGAACAGAAACGCTTACTTTTGAAAAAATTCATGTGAATTGTAGAAGTAAGTTTTCAAAATACTATTATAAAATAAATTAGAACAGGATTGAGTTTTTATTAATAATTATTTAATAAAAACTCAATCCTGTTCTAATTTTTATAATTTTTATCTAATAGATAATACAGTAGGAAAATTATTTGTTATTCTCCATTGTTTTTAATAGTAGACTTTAATAATATATAGTTCCCTATTTTATCACTTAGTATGAAAATATAAATCTGATCACTTTGTTGCCAGATTAAACTGTAAATATAAGAATAATTATATACAGTTATAGTTATGAAATATTAATTAAATAAGGTAAAGTAACTTCATATTAGATTTTACATAGCACTAGCTAATAATATCATAAATATTTCAAGTAATTGGATGATTAGGCTACCCGTAAGAAAACAACTTCAATAAAGTAGTCGTTCATTTATCATTCTATTGATCTTTCATCTAAAATATTTTTAATGAGTAAGGTTTAATATCAAGTAATTTTATATTTAAGTCTTCAAATAGAATAAATAAACGATTAAAGTAACAAAAAATTTATATACGCAAGTTATATTTTTATAACTTTTAAATATAAATGATATCAATGATTTAGTACTATAATGCTATGTTATATCTTAAAAGTTATCTTGTAGGAGTTATTTTGTAGGAGTTATTTTGTAGGAGTTATCTTGTAGTTTTGAATGTTGCTAATTAAAAACATTTATATTATAAAAATTTGTATGAGTTGAAATTATACTTGTATTTATTCTTTGATTAATACTTCATTCTTTAAGAAATTAAATGACCTCAAATATACAAAAAAATTTGGGAAAAGATAGAAAGGTTTTATATGAATATTATACGTTAAATCTCTTAAATTTTTATCTTACCCCTTCACAAAGCGAGCAATAAATTATCAATTAAATTATATAAAGATTTTAGTAAAGGTCGTTAATTAAATTTATACGAAATTATGAATACTTATTTGTTATATTACTCTCGTTCTTTCAAATGTATAATTGAAGCTTATCATCTATTATGAGAAATTGGGACAAAAGTTCTTTGTTTATATCGTAAATATTTAGCCAATTAATATTATGTTATTTACAATTTAGATTATAAACATTTTGATTAAACAAGTGTATTGTATATGTATTAAAGATCATCAATTTCTTGTATTTAAAAAAACATTTATATAAGTGATACTTACCTGTTGTCGATTGTTAGAGTACTTACTACACTATATATAAGAGTTTTGCATTGTATAGCGAATTTGATGACTTTGAATGGAGATGATATAAGATTAAAAGTTAAAGAATATAATTAGAAAATAAATGCTAGTACTATCTAGATATTAAAGAATCTAAATCTTAATATATAAAAGAATTTGTAGTTTTTAGCACAAATATTTATAATACTTATATTACATAATGCAAAATATACTTAGTGAAACTACTTAATGCAGTATTGTATCATTATTGTCAAATAATCATAAAAAGTGTGTGTAAACAAAGACTTTGCATTTTTATTGTTCGTAAGTTGACATAGACAATAAAAATGGATATTATATCTTACTCCCATAATAACTTAGAATCAATGGGCTTCATGAAGAATAGTTTAATTAAGTAAGAAACTAACTTCGTATAGATTGGTAATTTTTTGATAAAGCTCATTATAAATAATAGGTCTTCACTATCTATTTCAATTAACTTTTTATTTTGACAAGCACAGATATCTAAGTATTTGAAAAAGTTAGGATTGTTTACATCCAAAGCAACTGGAAAAATTCTTGATGCGCTTTCATTAGTTTTTTTAATTACTTGCATATCGTATTGTCTAGGATCTAAACCAATAGCTTTGTAAAATTCAGCTCTTTGACAATCGTTTAAGTACATAGTTGCAAAAACACTCAATAAGAAAAAACGACACCATAATGGTGGAAAATAGAGAGTCATTATTTCATTATAATTTTATAAGTAAGTTGAATAAAATTTGTGTTTTGTTAACATTGTTATCTAACTTTTTATACTTTTTTAGATTTATAATTTATAGCGACACTCCCTCCTCTAGATCCGTAAATGCTGCTTCGCACCGCATACGGCTCCTTAGCTTCATGCTTATCATGTTTGATAAATTACCGATACTAATGATACTATGTCTATAAAAATTTTTTCACTTATCATATTCTTGTAAAAATTTATATAATAATGTATCTAAAACGATACTTGAAGCTATGATAGCTGGTTGAATCGAGAGATCCATTTCATCTATATTACAAGTATATTATTACATAGAATAGAACTAAATATAATCAATAGACCATAATCTAATATACTTATCGGACTTATAGGATTTCCCTCTCTTTCAGATCTGTACGTAAAACTTTCACTTCATACGGCTCCCTGATTTATTAGGCTTTTGCCTTGCGCTTTTTTAACCCATGAATAGGTTAATATTGATGACACTCTATGTGAAGGACCATTAGATTCTTATTTAGATTGTTTTTGGGGTTTCCATCTTTATGATGAAGTTCAAGATGATCATCGATTACAAATTACAGGCACCGCATTTGAACTTTTGCTCTGTTAGTATCTTGGCTGTGGAGCCCCAATATTGTTTTTGTTTGCGCTTACTCCAATAGATCCAGTCATTATTAAATGGCGATTTATTACTTTTTACAGCAACATATCCAAATAAAGAATAACTATGAGTATTGAAGATATCCTTGATTATATTTAATCTTTTTATGTTTGCAATAGCTCTATCCTTTTTATTAAGTTTACTATTTGCTTTCTTAACGAATTTGTAAACCCAATCATTTATTGACCATAAGTTTATTTTGGATAAGTCACAATATTGATGGTAATTCCACCAACCTCTATAAATTACTTTAACCTTACTCAATCGCTTGTTAAGCTTGAAACGACCATCTCGCATTACGGTTTTTATACTATCTTTGAGATTTCTTCTGTTCTTCTTCGATGGCCAACAAGTTAACGCATGGTTTGCTTTAACTTCAAATTGCCAACCTAGGAAATCAAAACCTTCTGTGGATAGGACTAAATAAATTTTTGCATCTTTGACATTTAGACCTCTTGCTGCTAAAAAAGCATCTTTTATCTTCTAAAAAGAAGATAAGATCATCTCCATATCGAATACCCCCCTTGGACTATAGCTGTTTTTTTACTCTGACTCTATTATAAGTATTGCTAAAATATTTCGCTGGTTAGTGCCAAATATATTCAATGCCATGCAATACAATATTGCATAATAAAGGAGACATAATACCTCCTTGGGGTGTTGTTTTTTCTGTAGGAGCTCTTTCCTTTAATACACCTACTTTTAATGCTGATCGCAAGATTTTATGTATTTGTATTGGCAAGTATATTAAACTCATTAGTTTTTCATGATTTATCTTATCAAAACATTTTTCGATATCTAATTCCAGAATACGTTTTTTATAATTAGTTTGTGGTCAACCTAGATTTATGAAAATATTTTGCTGAGCATCCTGTGCGGCTCTTCCAGGTCTAAACCCCCAAAATCCTTTTGATGCATATGCTTCATATACAGGTTCTAATAAATATTTTACAAAAAATTGTACCACTCTATCTTTGATTGTTGGAACACTTAAAGGACGTTTTTCCCCATTAGTTTTAGGTATATATACTCTTTTTAAAAGTTGATGTTTATTTTTTTTTAGATTTTTTAGATCTTCAAATAGTTAAAATCTTTCCTTTTCTTGAAGTTTAGATATACCATCAATTCCAGCTGTTACTTTCCCTTTATTAAGTTGTGTAACCTGTCTAATTGCTAAGAATTTAGCTGCTCGAGACTTAAAGAAAAGTCTTTGTAATTTTTTTACTAATTTATAATTCTTTTTTTGTTGCGCTTTATATATTCTATTTCTATGTTGAAGACGAAAAACCTGTTTTCAAAATTTCTTCCAAGGTAAGGTTTTCCAGTTTTCAACACATTCCTGACGAGTTGGTTGCATAAGACTTTATCTCCTTTGTACAATATATTCTATAAACCTTCGGCGAAGTTAATCACCTTCCTACCCATATTAATTCATTTGGTTTTATGATTAATTGAAGCCTACCTTATTTTCTTTCAATAAGGAGTTTTCATATTGTTTTTATTTGTTCCAATTCTTTTTTCTTACTTCTTTAGACTATTACTAATTTGCCTACTCTCTACCTAAGACTGTAATTAATAATAATATGTCTCATACAGGTGATTTAAGAATCCTATTTATGAAATTGATGGTTAGATCACAACTAGTCTCATTAGACACTTTTTAAATAACTTAGCATTTGTTTGTCTTCAAAGTTTACCAAGCACTACTTGAAAATTTATAACTTATCTTTTTGGCACAGTGACTTCGCGGCTTTAACATGAATTGTGTTACCACAAAACTACAATCTATAGCTGTTACGGGCACTATCGGCTCTTCTCCTGTCCCGAAGAGAGTTGAAATTTCACCAATGAATATAGATTAGTTAATTTATAGGGAGTTCAATCCTATAAATCCTTGAGCTATTTTTAGTTTTAAGGTTATCAGTAACCTTCTTAAACATTAGTTTTACTTAAGAACAAATCACACATTATTTTAAGACTAAATCACTATTGCTTTAATTTTCGAATAAAAATAAATCCTTTTCTATTGCTGTTTTATATTATCAGTAAAGCTCAGGGCAATATTTTTATAATTTTTTTGAATTATTGAAGATAGAATTATTATTGATAAAAAATTTTTCGCTCTACAACACAATATTTTGAATGAGCATATTTCAATTGTCATTCTCTGTTTTATCAAAACATTAAAAATATATTGTTAGCAAAACTAAGTATTCATAAAAATAGAAGCTGTTAGACAAAGTCATTTGTCTTCCTAACCGTGTTGAACAAGTTAAAACAAAAATAAACTGAGCATAATCAATTATATTTTAGGAAAGACATTCAACTCATTTCTCTTCGCTTTTACTAAATATTCTTTTGTTGTCTATAGGTTGATTTCAATTTACCAGTTACATCGCACAGTATTACTATTTAATAGCTAGAAATTTATAGATAAATTTTGTGACTATTAAGTATGAAGAATAAAACTATAAATCAATACGATGATATCTAATATTTTTGCAAAATCGAACCATAACAACCTTTAGATAACCACCAACTTTTTTTATGGATTTTATGCGATAATTTTTTCTTTCAAAGAACATCTTTTTAGATCTCTCTTATAATTATTGACATTATTATTTCCCAATAAATTGTTAAAATTGGAGCTGGGCCATACTTGCAATATATTTAGTGAATTTAAGTTCAAAGAACTCTATTTTTCTTCCTGAAGTTGGTTTAAATCTTTTTATTCTATATATATTATAAATTGAACTGAGGCTGAAAACGAATTGCACTTAGCTTTATTATCATTTAGTAAATGAGGTTGAGAGTGAAGTAACGCAGCGAAGAAATCTCCATGTCTATTTTCATCTTGACACCAGTTTTCAAAAAATTTGAAAAGAGGATAAATTCTATATTCTGGATATTTTTCTAAATGACGATAAATCGTAATAGGTTGAATCGAGAGATCCATTTCATCTATAACACAAGTATATTATTACATAGAATAGAACTAAATATAATCAATAAACCATAATCTAATATACTTATAGGACTTATAGGATTTCCCTCTCTTTCAGATCTGTACGTGAAACTTTCACTTCATACGGCTCACTGGTTTATTAGGCTTTTGCCTTGCGCTTTTTTAACCCATAAATAGGTTGCTATTGATGACATTCTCTGTGAAGAACCATTAGATTCTTATTTAGATTGTTTTGATGGTTTCCATCTTTATGATGAAGTTCAATATGATCATCGCTTACAAATTTCAAATTACAGGCACCGCATTTGAACTTTTGCTATGTTAGTATTTTGGCTGTGGGGCCCCAATATTGTTTTTGTTTGCGCTTACTCCAATAGATCCAGTCATTATCAAATGGCGATTTATTACTTTTTACAGCAACATATCCAAATAAAGAATAACTGTGAGCATTGAATATATTCTTGATTGTATTTAATCTTTTTATCTTTGCAATAGCTCTATCCTTTTTATTAAGTTTACTATTTGATTTCTTAACGAATTTGTAAACCCAATCATTTATTGACCATAAGTTTATTTTGGATAAGTCACAATATTTGTGATAATTCCACCAACCTCTATAAATTACTTTAACCTTACTCAATTGCTTGTTAAGCTTGAAACGACAATCTAGCATTACGGTTTTTATATTATCCTTGAGATTTCTTCTATTCTTCTTCAATGGCCATCAAGTTAAAGCATGGTTTGCTTTAACTTCAAATCGCCAACCTAGGAAATCAAAACCTTCTGTGGATAGCACTAAATGAGTTTTTGCCTCTTTGACATTTAGACCTCTTGCTGCTAAAAAAGCAGCTATTTTCCTTCTAAGTTCTACAGCATCTTCCTGATCTTCTAAAAAGAAGATCAGATCATCTGCATATCGAATACACCGTTGGACTAGAGCTGATTTGTTTACCATGACTCTATTGTAAGTATTGCTTAAATATTTCGCTGGTTGGTTCCAAATATCTTCAATGCAATGCAATATTGCATAATAAAGGAGATATAATACCTCTTTGGGTGTTCCTTCTTCTGTAGAAGCTCTTTCCTTTAATACACTTACTTTTAATACTGATCGCAAGATTTTATGCATTTGTTTTGGCAAGTGTATTAAACTCATGAGTTTTTCATGATTTATCTTATCAAAACATTTTTCGATATCTAATTCCAGAATACGTTTTTTATAATTAATTTGTCGTCGGCCTAGATTTATGAAAATATTTTGCTGAGCATCCTGTGCGGCTCTTCCAAGTCTAAACCCCCAAGATCCTTTTGATGCATATGCTTCATATTTAGGTTCTAATAAATATTTCATAAGACATTGTACCACTCTATCTTTGATTGTTGGAATACCTAAAGGACGTTTTTTCCCATTAGCTTTAGATATATATACTCTTTTTAAAGGTTGATGTTTATATTTTTTTAGATTTTTTATATCTTCAAATAGTTCAAATCTTTCCCTTTCTTGAAGTTTAGATATACCATCAATTCCAGCTGTTACTTTCCCTCTATTAAGTTGTGTAACTTGTCTAATTACTAAGAATTCAGCTGCTCGAGACTTAAAAAAAAGTCTTTGTAATTTTTTTACTAATTTATAATTCTCTTTTTGTTGCGCTTTATATATTCTATGTTGAAGACGAAAAACCTGTTTTCGAAATTTCTTCCAAGGTAAGTTTTTCCAGGCTTCAACGTATTTCTGACGAGTTGGTTGAATAAGACTTTATCTCCTTTGTACAATATATTCTATAAACCTTTGGCGAAGTTAATCACCTTCCTACCCATATTAATTCATTTGGCTTTATGATTAGTTGAAGCCTACCTTATTTTTTTTCAATAAGGAGTTTTCATATTGTTTTTATTTGTTCCAATTATTTTTTCTTATTTCTTTAGACTATTACTATTTTGCCTATTCTTTACCCAGGACTGTAATTAATGATATAATGTCTCATAAGGGTGATTTTAGAATCCTATTTATGAAATTGATAGTTAGATCACAACTAGTTACTTTAGACACTTTTTAAATAACTTAGCATTTGTTCGTCTTAGAAGTTTGCCAAGCACTACTTGAAAATTTCTAACTTATCTTTTTGGCACTGTGACTTCCCGGCTTTAACATGAATTGTGTTACCACAAAACTACAATCTATAGCTGTTACGGGCACTGTCGGCACTGCTCCCGTCCCGAGTAGGGTTGGAATTCCACCAACGAATATATATTAGTTAATTTATAGGGAGTTCAATCCTATAAATCCTTAAGCTATTTTTAGTTTTAAGGTTATAAGGAACTTTCTTAAACATTAGTTTTACTTAAGAACAAATCGCACTATCTCCAGTAACCTATTTTTTCTGAAAGGTAAGTTGCATAAAAAATGAATTTAGGAGAAAAGAAAGTATACTTATATTTCAGTGTAGATTATTAATCTCAGTTGCTCAATTATCAATATCATATTAATGATAGATAACTTAGTATGTATTTTAATAAAATTTTTTACTTTTATTGAAATTGAATAGAATTATTCTTCATATAATAATCTAGCTTTTCAGATAAATTTTTGTAAATTATTTATTGAATAATTTTATTAGTTATATTGTAAAATTTATAAACAAATAATTTTGTAGCTTAAATTTTATCCTGCATTTTGTTTTAAAATTAGTTTTGTCCTCATTGTTTCAAATATGAGCTATTTTCTTGATCTATTGATAACTTAATATAATTTTACATCTATAGGAAAGATTTTTTTAGTAATACTCACCTTAGTAAGATACTGGAAGTAAAATTAGATGATTTTGATATAATCGATTTTTTAGGTTGAATAGAGAGATCCATTTCATCTATAGCACAAGTACATTATTACATAGAATAGAACTAAATATAATCAATAAATTATAATCTAATATACTTATCGGACTTATAGGATTTCCCTCTCTTTCAGATCTGTACGTGAAACTTTCACCTCATACGGCTCCCTGATTTATTAGGCTTTCGCCTTGCGCTTTTTTTACCCATGAATAGGTTAATATTAATGACACTCTCTGGGAAGAACCATTAGATTCTTATTTAGATTGTTTTGGTGGTTTCCATCTTTATTATGAAGTTCAATGTCATCATCGATTACAAATTTCAAATTACAGGTACCGCATTTGAACTTTTGCTGTATTAGTATCTTGGCTCTGGGGCCCCAATATTGTTCTTGTTTGCGCTTACTCCAATAGATCCAGTCATTATCAAATGGCGATTTATTACTTTTTACAGCCACATATCCAAATAAAGAATAACTGTGAGCATTGAAGATATCCTTGATTGTATTTAATTTTTTTATCTTTGCAATAGCTTTATCCTTTTTATTAAGTTTACTATTTGCTTTCTTAACTAATTTGTAAACCCAATCATTTATTGACAATAAGTTTATTTTGAATAAGTCACAATATTTGTGATAATTCCACCAACCTCTATAAATTACTTCAACCTTACTCAATTGCTTGTTAAGCTTGAAACGACAATCTCGCATTACGGTTTTTATATTATCCTTGAGATTTCTTCTGTTCTTATTCGATGGCCAGCAAGTTAACACATAGTTTGCTTTAACTTCAAATCACCAACCTAGGAAATCAAAACCTTCTCTGGATAGCAATAAATGAGTTTTTGCCTCTTTGACATTTAAACCTCTTTCTGCTAAAAAAGCATCTATTTTCCTTCTAAGTTCTACAGCATCTTCCTGATCTTCTAAAAAGAAGATCAGATCATCTACATATCGAATACCCCATTGGACTATAGCTGATTTGTTTACTCTGACTCTATTGTAAGTATTACCGAAATATTTCGCTGGTTGGTTCCAAATATCTTCAATGCAATGCAATATTGCATAATACAGGAAATATAATACCTCCTTGGGGTATTACTTCTTCTGTACGAGCTCTTTCCTTTAATACACCTACTTTTAATGCTGATCGCAAAATTTTATGCATTTGTTTTGGCAAGTGTATTAAGCTCATGAGTTTTTCATGATTTATCTTATCAAAACATTTTTTGATATCTAATTCCAGAATACTTTTTTTATAATTAGTTTCTGGTCGGCCTAGATTTATGAAAATATTTTGCTGAGCATCCTGTGCGGCCCTTCCAGGTCTACCCCCCAAGATCCTTTTGATGCATCTGCTTCATATACAGGTTCTAATAAATATTTCATAAGATATTGTATCACCCTATCTTTGATTGTCGGAATACCTAGAGGACGTTTTTTCCCATTAATTTTAGGTATATGTACTCTTTTTAAAAGTTGATGTTTATATTTTTTTATATTTTTTAGATCTTCAAGTAGTTCAAATCTTTCCCTTTCTTGAAGTTTAGATATACCATCAATTCCAGCTATTACTTTCCCTCTACTAAGTTGTGTAACTTGTCTAATTGCTAAGAATTTAGCTACTCGAGAATTTAAAAAAAGTCTTTGTAATTTTTTTACTAATTTATAATTCTTCTTGTGTTGCGCTTTATATATTCTATAAACCTTCGGCGAGGTTAATCACCTTCCTACCCATATTAATTCATTTGGCTTTATGATTAATTGAAGCCTACCTTATTTTCTTTCAATAAGGAGTTTTCATATTGTTTTTATTTGTTCCAATTATTTCTTCTTACTTCTTTAGACTATTACTATTTTGCCTATTCTTTACCCAGGACTGTAATTAATGATATAATGTCTTATACGGGTGATTTAAGAATCCTATTTATGAAATTGATGATTAGATCACAACTAGTTGATTTAGACACTTTTTAAATAACTTAGCATTTGTTCGTCTTAGAAGTTTACCAAGCACTACTTGAAAATTTCTCACTTATCTTTTTGGCACGGTGACTTCCCGGCTTTAACATGAGTTGTGTTACCACAAAACTACAATCTATAGCTGTTACGGGCACTATCGGCACTTCTCTCGTCCCGAGGAGGATTGGAATTCCACCAACGAATATATATTAGTTAATTTATAGGAAGTTCAATCCTATAAATCCTTAAGCTATTTTTAGTGTTAAGGTTATCAGGAACCTTCTTAAACATTAGTTTTACTTAAGAACAAATCGCACTATATCTATAGATAAAATATCTTTACTATAAAGTTATACTTAAAATTTTCATTTTATATAACTTTTAGTATTATAAATATAGTTTATATGAAAAAGATGGGAAATATTTAGGCACTGATTAGCACAATATATTTCAATATTAAACTATGTTATGTAATCCTTTAAAAAAATGATTTTTTTTCCTATCTAGAACATAATAGTTATTGTATTAAAGATTAAAGGATCGTAAATTGATGTTCTATTTTTTTTGTTTCAAATCATAATTATGTCAATATTTAAGATTTTTTCAATTCGCCGAAGAATATGAAAATTGATTTCTTGTATTAATATTTATTAAGGTAAATTAATATATGAAAAATATGATAATCTACTTTTTTGTTTTGATAGTTCTATAAACTGTATACAAATCAATAGGACGTTTTTCTTGAAGGCTTGCACTCATGAAAATAAGGCATCCGAATTAAAATCTTTAAATGAGTCTTATTAAGATAAAAAAAAATTTTTTAATTAATCAAAAATTTTTTTGCAATATTTAGTCATCTAGAAATCTTTTTAATAATTTTTTTAACAAATCACACATACAGTATTGATTTAAGTAATTTATAAATAATTTTTTTTAATTACAAAAACTATTCTGATATATAATACAATATTTTAGAATAATGATTAAAGATTAAACTATATAATTTAATACTATATAACTATATGAAGGCATCTTTGTATCTTAAATGATTAAATATAATCTTTTTTGTATAATTATAATTTGTTAAATAATGTACTATAATTTTTAATATAAATAAAATATAATAATATATAAAATATTATTATGATTCTAATACGATATTCGAAATTATATTATAATCGATCAAATTAACAATATAATTAAAAACAATTATTTTGACAAAATATATTTTATTATAAAGATATTATATTTATTTAGTTACACGATTTTTTGTTAAAAAACCTAAATCTAAAGATAGATTAAAATCTCCCATCGCCTTATTTAAAAATCCAGCATGTCTTGCTTGTTTTAGTTCATTGAACACTTATTATTGTACATAATATAATTGAAATGACTATTTTTTAATCAAAGAAGGAATTTAAATTACATTTAATTTTTTTGAATTAGTTATTTTCAAGATATTCATTAGATGACATAAGTAATTATTTTCGCAAATATATTACGAAAGGAATATAAAGAGACTTCAATAAAAAAATTATTTAAAATTATTAATAATAGCAATACCAATATTAATAATTATCAGTTTTTATAGTTTCAATAAATTACAATGTTATATTATGAAACACTTTCCTTAATTCATTAAGATTGAGAAAAAAACAAATGAATTGAATGATTTTTGTTTGAACGTTATATTCTTGATAACTTCATAAAACTTACCATCTCTAGACATTAATAAAAAACATTCTGCCAAAACAGGATTGCTTTTTTCTAGTCTTCTAGAAATCTCTTTATACAGTAAAAATCCAGAAAACTCTGCAGTACAAGATCTTTCTAAAAACTCTGTAAATAAATTGAGAGTTTTCGGATCTAAATTATCCCAAGCCTGATCAAAGTCCTCATCACGAATGAAATGTTGCCTATTATAGGTAAAAATGAAACCATCTTACTGCATATTAGGTTTATTTTTTTAATTCAAATATAAAAGAACTTTTTGTATGAATTAATAAATTTTTAATTATTGCATGACTAATAATTTGTACGTTTAAATTTTAGCTAGTATTAATACTTAATCTCACAATTGCTTTTAATTTTAATGGTATAGTAACTTTTGGTGCTTAAAAAAATAACTGACTGCATTTTTAGGAATATAAATATGCAGTTATACTTCAAGTAGCTTAGGCTGTAAATATTTTAGATTATTTAAATTCAAGATATTATTTGATATTATATTCTACTACTAATTAATTGTATTTAACTTTCTAGCTGATTTTTACTATATACTATAAATTTAAAAAATCATACCAAGAAAAATTATAAATGATTTTGTATTATTAATATTTCTAAATAATCATTTGCCTTTTTATGAAAAATAAGTCTTACATCAGCTCTGAATTCTTCTAAAATAGCTTGAAATTCTTTGATCGATTTAATAATTTTTTTTAAAACTTATTTTTCCGTCGCAACTATTGTATTCTCTTTGAAGAGAGTAAAGCTGTTCTTTAATAAAAATTGTGAAGCCCTAAGAAAGAAAATATGTCTGCTTGAAATACTATATATTTATGCAATTAGTCAGTCCAATATATTTTAACAAAGCAGCTTCTCTAGTTTTGCAATATAGATATAGATATATTGAATTTATTTACAATTTTTACTTAATTGAGCGTAAGTAACTGTTATTTTATTTAATGTGAGTATTTATTTCTTTTTATTCTCCAAACTTATTTAATAAAAGATATGATATTTAATAATGTATGTAAGGAATTTTATGTAAAGTTTAATTTTGGTTGAATCGAGAAATCTATTTCATCTATATTACAAGTATATTATTATATAGAATAGCACTAAATATAATCAATAAACCATAATTTAATATACTTATCGGACTTATAGAATTTCCCTCTCTTTCAGATCTGTACGTGAAACTTTCACTTCATACGGCTCCACGATTTATTAGGCTTTTGCCTTGCGCTTTTTTAACCCATGAATAAATTGATATTGATGAGACTCTCTGTGAAGAACCATTAGATTCTTATTTAGATTGTTTTGATGGTTTACATCTTTATAATGAAGTTCAATGTGATCATCGATTACAAATTTCAAATTACAGGCACCGCATTTGAACTTTTACTGTGTTAGTATCTTGGCTGTGGAGCCCCAATATTGTTTTTGTTTGCGATTACTCCAATATATCCAGTCATTATTAAATGGTAATTTATTACTTTTTACAGCAACATATCCAAATAAAGAATACGTGTGAGCATTGAAGATATCCTTGATTGTATTTAATCTTTTTATCTTTGCAATAGCTCTATCTTTTTTATTAAGTTTACTACTTGCTTTCTTAACGAATTTGTAAACCCAATCATTTATTGACCATAAGTTTATTTTAGATAAGTCACAATATTGGTGATAATTCCACCAACCTCTATAAATTACTTTAACCTTACTCAATCGCTTGTTAAGCTTGAAACGACAATCTCGCATTACGGTTTTTATATTATCCTTGAGATTTCTTCTGTTCTTATTCGATAGCCAGCAAGTTAACGCATGGTTTGCTTTAACTTCAAATCGCCAACCTAGGAAATCAAAACCTTCTGTGGATAGCACTAAATGAGTTTTTGCCTCTTTGACATTTAAACCTCTTTCTGCTAAAAAAGCATCTTTTTTTCCTTCTAAGTTCTACAGCATCTTCCTAATCTTATAAAAAGAAGATCAGATCATCTGCATATCGAATACCCCGTTGGACTGTAGCTAATTTTTTTACTATAACTCTATTAATTATAAGTATTGCTGAAATATTTCGCTGGTTGGTTCCAAATATTTTCTTGGGGTGTTCCTTCTTCTGTACGAGTTCTTTCCTTTAATACACCTAATTTTAATGCTGATCGCAAGATTTTATGCATTTGTCTTGACAAGTGTATTAAACTCATGAGTTTTTCATGATTTATCTTATCAAAACATTTTTCGATATCTAATTCCAGAATACGTTTTTTATATTTTATAATTAGTTTGTGGTCGGCCTAGATTTATGAAAATATTTTGCTGAGCACCCTGTGCTGCTCTTTCAGGTCTCCCCCCCAAGATCCTTTTGATGCATCTGCTTCATCTACAGGTTCTAATAAATATTTCATAATACATTGTACCACTCTATCTTTGATTTTCGGAATACCTAAAGAACGTTTTTTCCCATTAGTTTTAGGTATATATACTCTTTTTAAAAGTTGATATTTATATTTTTTTATATTTTTTTAGATATTCAAAGAGTTCAAATCTTTCCCTTTTTTGAAGTTTAGATATACCATTAATTCCAGCTGTTACTTTCCCTCTATTAAATTGTGTAATTTGTCTAATTACTAAGAATTTAGCTGCTCGAGACTTAAAGAAAAGTCTTTGTAATTTTTTTACTAATTTATAATTTTTCTTTTGTTGCGCTTTATATATTCTATGTTGAAGACGAAAAACCTGTTTTCGAAATTTCTTCCAAGGTAAGGTTTTCCAGTCTTCAACACATTTCTGACTAGTTGGTTGCATAAAACTTTATTTCCTTTGTACAATATATTCTATAAACCTTCGGGGAAGTTAATCACCTTCCTACCCATATTAATTCATTTGGCTTTATGATTAATTGAAGCCTACCTTATTTTCTTTCGATAAGGAGTTTTCATATTGTTTTTATTTGTTCCAATTATTTCTTCTTACTTCTTTAGACTATTACTAATTTGCCCACTCTCTGCCCAGGACTGTAATTAATCTAATAATGTCTCATACGGGTGATTTAAGAATCCTATTTATGAAATTGATAGTTAGATCACAACTAGTCTCATTAGACACTTTTGAAATAACTTAGCATTTGTTCGTCTTAGAAGTTTGCCAAGCACTACTTGAAAATTTCTAACTTATCTTTTTGGCACTGTGACTTCCCGGCTTTAACGTAAATTGTGTTATCACAAAACTACAATCTATAGCTGTTACGGGCACTATCGGCACTGCTCCCGCCCCGAGGAGGGTTGGCATTCCACCAACGAATATATATTAGTTAATTTATAAGGAGTTCAATCCTATACATCCTTAAGCTATTTTTAGTTTTAAGGTTATCAGGAACCTTCTTAAACATTAGTTTTACTTAAGAACAAATCGCACTATTAGATAAAACAGAAAATCTTCCATCATTTGAAGAAATATCCATTGCAGCCATTTCTTGAAAGTCTGTGGTATAAAACCGTGGAGTTAATAATGTTTCTTTTGCTGGTGATTTGGTACCTGATTTAATTGGAGCAGTAGATTGTGTCATAAAAAATTGGTTGAATCGAGAGATCCATTTCATCTATGTTACAAGTATATAATTGCATAGAATAGAACTAAATATAATCAATACACCATAATCTAATATACTTATCGGACTTATAGAATTTCCCTCTCTTTCAGATCTGTACGTGAAACTTTCACTTCATACAGCTCCCTGATTTATTAGGCTTTTGCCTTGCGCTTTTTTAACCCATGAATAGGCTGATATTGATGACACTCTCTATGAAGAACCATTAGATTCTTATTTAAATTGTTTTGATGGTTTCCATCTTTATGATGAAGTTCAAGATGATCATCGATTACAAATTTCAAATTACAGGCACCGCATTTGAACTTTTGCTGTATTAGTATCTTGACTCTGGGGTCCCAATATTGTTTTGGTTTGCGCTTACTCCAATAGATCCAGTCATTATCAAATGGCAATTTATTACTTTTTACAGCAACATATTCAAATAAAGAATAACTGTGAGCATTGAAGATATCCTTGATTGTATTTAATCTTTTTATCTTTGCAATAGCTCTATCTTTTTTATTAAGTTTACTATTTGCTTTCTTAACAAATTTGTAAACCCAATAATTTATTGACAATAAGTTTCTTTTGTATAAGTCACAATATTGGTGATAATTCTACCAACCTCTATCAATTACTTTAATTTTACTCAATTGCTTGTTAAGATTGAAACGACAATCTCGCATTACGGTTTTTATATTATCCTTGAGATTTATTCTATTCTTCTTCGATGGCCAGCAAGTTAACGCATGGTTTACTTTAACTTTAAATCGCCAACCTAGGAAATCAAAACCTTCTATGGATAAGACGATATAAGTTTTTGCCTTTTTGACATTTAGACCTCTTTCTGCTAAAAACGCATCTATTTTCCTTCTAAGTTCTACAGCATCTTTCTGATCTTCTAAAAAGAAGATCAGATCATCTGCATATCGAATACCACGTTGGACTATAGCTTATTTTTTTACTATGACTCTATTGTAGGTATTGCTGAAATATTTCGCTGGTTGGTTCCAAATATCTTCAATGCCATGCAATATTGCATAAAAAAGGAGATATAATACCTCTTTGGGTGTTCCTTTTTCTATACGAGCTCTTTCCTTTAATACACCTACTTTTAATGCTGATCGCAAGATTTCATGCATTTCTATTGGCAAGTATATTAAACTAATGAGTTTTTTATGATTTATCTTATCAAAACATTTTGCAATATCTAATTCCAGAATACGTTTTTTATAATTAATTTGTGGTCGACCTAGATTTATGAAAATATTTTGCTAAGCATCTTGTGCGGCTCTTCCAAGTCTACCCCCAAGATCCTTTTGATGCATATGCTTCATATACAGGTTCTCATACATATTTCATAAGACATTTGTACCACTCCATCTTTGATTGTCGTAATACCTAAAGGACGTTTTTTCCTATTAGTTTTAAGTATATATACTCTTTTTAAAAGTTGATGTTTATATTTTTTTAGATTTTTTAGATCCTCAAATAGTTTCAATCTTTCCCTTTCTTGAAGTTTAGATATACCATTAATTCCAGCTGTTACTTTCCCTCTATTAAGTTGTGTAACTTGTCTAATTGCTAAGAATTTAGCTGCTCGAGACTTAAAAGAAAGTCTTTGTAATTTTTTTACTAATTTATAATTCTCCTTTTGTTGCGCTTTATATATTCTATGTTGAAGACGAAAAACCTGTTTTCGAAATTTCTTCCAAGGTAAAGTTTTCCAGTCTTCAACACATTTCTGACGAGTTGTTTGCATAAGACTTTATCTCCTTTTTACAATATATTCTATAAACCTTCGGCGAAGTTAATCACCTTCCTACCTATATTAATTCATTTGGCTTTATGATTAATTGAAGCCTACCTTATTTTCTTTGAATAAGGAGTTTTCATATTGTTTTTATTTGTTCCAATTATTTCTTCTTACTTCTTTAGGCTGTTACTAATTTGCCTATTCTTTACCCAGGACTGTAATTAATCTTATAATGTCTCATACGGGTTATTTAAGAATCCTATTTATGAAATTTATGGTTAGATCACAACTAGTCACTTTAGACACTTTTTAAATAACTTAGCATCTGTTCGTCTTAGAAGTTTGCGAAGCACTACTTGAAAATTTCTAACTTTTCTTTTTGGCAGTGTGACTTCCCGGCTTTAACATAAATTGTGTTACCACAAAACTACAATCTATAGCTGTTACGGCCACTATCGGCACTGCTCCCGTCCCGAGGAGGGTTGGAATTCCACCAACGAATATATATTAGTTAATTTATAAAGAGTTCAATCCTATAAATCCTTAAGCTATTTTTAGTTTTAAGGTTATCAGCAACCTTCTTGAATATTAGTTTTACTTAAGAACAAATCGCACTATAATAATTGATAGAGTCGAGTGCTTAATTTCATAAGATTTATTAACAATCTTTATCAAAAGGTCTCTCTCAATAAGATTTGTAAATAAGACTTGCATCTTATACAGCTCTTAGGCTTAACAATTACTTTTTTTATTTTTTGTTAAATTATAGCTGAAATTAGTACTTAGACAAGAAAACGGTAAAGCTTTGAATTCGAAGATGAACTATTTAGGCTGCGTTGTGTTTATAATATTATATTAGTTCTAAACTCAAATCATTAATAAAATGTAAAGAACTATTACTTAAACTTATAGTTTTTGCTTGTCAGAGATCTTATCTAAAATATATTTCATCTTTTTGCTTGAATCGAGAGATCCATTTCATCTATAGCACAAGTATATTATTACATAGAATAGAACTAAATATAATCAATAAACCATAATCTAATATACTTATCGGACTTATAGGATTTCCCTCTCTTTCAGATCTGTACGTGAAACTTTCACTTCATACGGCTCCCTGATTTATTAGGCTTTTGCCTTGCGCTTTTTTAACCCATGAATAGGTTGATATTGATGACATTCTCTGTGAAGAACTATTAGATTCTTATTTAAATTGTTTTGATTGTTTCTATCTTTATGATGAAGTTCAATGTGATCATCGATTACAAATTTCAAATTACAGGCACCGCATTTGAAATTTTACTGTATTAGTATCTTGGCTGTGGGGCCCCAATATTGTTTTTGTTTGCGCTTACTCCAATAGATCCAGTCATTATCAAATGACGATTTATTACTTTTTAGAGCAACATATCCAAATAAAGAATAACTGTGAGCATTGAATATATCCTTGATTGTATTTAATCTTTTTATCTTTGCAATAGCTCTATCCTTTTTATTAAGTTGACTATTTGCTTTCTTAACGAATTTGTAAACTCAATCATTTATTGACCATAAGTTTATTTTGGATAAGTCACAATATTTGTGATAATTCCACTAACCTCTATAAATTACTTTAACCTTACTCAATCGCTTGTTAAGCTTGAAACGACAATCTCGCATTACGGTTTTTATATTATCCTTGAGATTTCTTCTATTTTTCTTCGATGGCCAGCAAGTTAACGTATGGCTTGCTTTAACTTCAAATCGCCAACCTAGGAAATCAAAACCTTCTGTGAATAGCACTAAATGAGTTTTTGCCTCTTTGACATTTAGACCTCTTTCTGCTAAAAACGCATCTATTTTCCTTCTAAGTTTTTCCTTCTAAGTTCTACAGCATCTTCCTGATCTTCTAAAAAGAAGATCAGATCATCTGCATATCGAATAGCTCGTTGGACTATAGCTGATTTGTTTACTATGACTCTCTTGTAAGTATTGCTGAAATATTTCGCTGGTTGGTTTCAAATATCTTCAATGCCATGTAATGTAATATTGCATAATAAAGGAGATATAATACCTCTTTGGGTTGTTCCTTCTTCTGTACGAGCTTTTTCCTTTAATACACCTACTTTTAATACTTAATACTGATCGCAAGATTTTATGTATTTGTTTTGGCAAGTGTATTAAACTCATGAGTTTTTCATGATTTATCTTATCAAAACATTTTTCGATATCTAATTCCAGAATACGTTTTTTATAATTAGTTTGTCGTCGGCCTAGATTTATGAAAATATTTTGCTGAGCATCCTGTGCGGCTCTTCCAGGTCTAAACCCCTAAGATCCTTTCGATGTATATGCTTCATATTCAGGTTCTAATAAGTATTTTAGAAGACATTGTACCACTCTATCTTTGATTGTTGGAATACCTAAAGAACGTTTTTCCCCATTAGCTTTAGGTATATATACTCTTTTTAAAGGTTGATGTTTATATTTTTTTAGATTTTTTATATCTTCAAATAGTTCAAATCTTTCCCTTTCTTGAAGTTTATATATACCATCAATTCCAGCTGTTACTTTCCCTCTATTAAGTTGTGTAACTTGTCTAATTGCTAAGAATTTAGCTGCTCGAGATTTAAAGAACAGTCTTTGTCATTTTTTTACTAATTTATAATTCTCCTTTTGTTGCGCTTTATATATTCTATGTTGAAGACGAAAAACCTGTTGTCGAAATTTCTTCCAAGGTAAGGTTTTTCAGTTTTCAACACATTTCTGACGAGTTGGTTGCATAAGACTGTATCTCCTTTGTACAATATATTCTATAAACCCTTGGCGAAGTTAATCGCCTTCCTACCCATATTAATTCATTTGGCTTTATGATTAGTTGAAGCCTAACTTATTTTCTTTCAATAAGGAGTTTTCATATTGTTTTTATTTGTTCCAATTATTTTTTCTTACTTCTTTAGACTATTACTAATTTGCCTACTCTCTACCCAGGACTGTAATTAATAAATAAATGTCTCATACGGGTGATTTTAGAATCCTATTTATGAAATTGATCGTTAGATCACAACTAGCTACGTTAAACACTTTTTAAATAACTTAGCATTTGTTCGTCTTAGAAGTTTGCCAAGCACTACTTGAAAATTTCCAACTTCTCTTTTTGGTACTGTGACTTCCCGGCTTTAACATGAATTGTGTTACCACAAAACTACAATCTATAGCTGTTACGGGCACTATCGGCACTGCTCCCATCCCGAGGAGGGTTGGAATTCCACCAACAAATATATATTAGTTAATTTATAGGGAGTTCAATCCTATAAATCCTTAAGCTATTTTTAGTTTTAAGGTTATAAGGAACTTTCTTAAACATGAGTTTTACTTAAGAACAAATCGCACTTATTTCCATAGCTTAATATCATTTTACGATTCGTTACGAAATAAACAAGTTCCATGGTAAAATCATAAATTACGAGAAAAGTGATCTTTTTTTAGCTACTTTCATTGTAATAATTAGAAGATTTTTTTCTTGGTTATTTCCTAAACTAAATTTTTAATAGTTATTTAATAATTAATAATCTCTTTCACGTTATATATGATATATTCTCGGTTGAAAAGTTAATAATATAAGCCAATTTTTCTTATTTAATATGTAGCCCTACAAGCTTTGATTTAATTACGAAAAACTTTTTGAGAAAGTTATTCTCTTTCCTAACCGTATTATGTTATAAAATCAGTTTCATAATTATCACCTTCACTTGCAATTTAGGTAAAGAGATTCTATTGGTTGCTTTTTGTCTTCAATCTTTATTATTTGTTAACTTAGGCAGAATATGCATTTATGCGTTTAATCCAATTTATCTACCATTAAATCATTTTAATGTTAATTCGTATGTATAGTCGAAATAATTTATATATAGTAAAAACCTCTTCTTTTGCATAAATTCAAATATTCAAAAGAGAGTATTGTTTAGATACTTTATATAGAGGTTGAATCGAGATATCCATTTCATCTATATTACAAGTATATTATTACATAGAATAGAACTAAATATAATCAATAAACCATAATTTAATATACTTATCGGACTTATAGGATTTTCCTCTCTTTCAGATCCGTACGTGAAACTTTCACTTCATACGGCTCTCTAATTTATTAGGCTTTTGCCTTGCGCTTTTTTAACCCATGAATAGGTTGATATTGATGACACTCTCTGTGAAGAACCATTAGATTCTTTTTTAGATTGTTTTGATGGTTTCCATCTTTATGATGAAGTTCAATATGATCATCGATTACAAATTTAAAATTACAGGCACCGCATTTGAACTTTTGCCGTGTTAGTATCGTGGCTATGAAGACCCAATATTGTTTTTGTTTGTGCTTACTCCAATAGATCTAATCATTATCAAATAGCAATTTATTACTTTTTACAACAACATATCCAAATAAAAAATAACTGTGAGCATTGAAGATATCCTTGATTGTATTTAATCTTTTAATCTTTGCAATAGCTCTGTCCTTTTTATTAAGTTGACTATTTGCTTTCTTAATGAATTTGTAAACCCAATCATTTATTGACCATAAGTTTATTTTGGATAAGTCACAATATTGGTGATAATCCCACCAACCTCTATAAATCACTTTAACTTTACTTAATCGCTTGTTAAGATTGAAACGACAATCTCGCATTACGATTTTTATATTATCCTTGACATTTCTTCTATTCTTCTTTGATGGCCAGCAAGTTAACGCATGTTTTGCTTTAACTTCAAATCGCCAACTTAGTAAATCAAAACTTTCTGTGGACAGGACTAAATGAGTTTTTGCATTTTTGACATTTAGACCTCTTTCTGCTAAAAAAGCATCTATTTTCCTTCTAAGTTCTACAGCATCTTCCTGATCTTCTAAAAAGAAGATCAGATCATCTGCATATCGAATACCCCGTTGGACTATAGCTTATTTTTTTACTCTGACTCTATTGTAAGTATTCCAGAAATATTTCGCTGGTTAGTTCCAAATATCTTCAATGCAATGCAATATTGCATAATAAGGGAAATATAATACTTTCTTGGGGTGTTCCTTCTTCTGTACGAGCTCTTTCCTTTAATACACCTACTTTTAATGCTGATCGCAAGATTTTATGCATTTGTATTGGCGAGTGTATTAAACTCATAAGTTTTTCATGATTTATCTTATCAAAACATTTTTCGATATCTAATTCCAGAAGACGTTTTTTATAATTAGTGTGTGGTAGGCCTAGATTTATGAAAATATTTTGCTGAGCATCCTGTGAGGCTCTCCCAGGTCTACCCCTAAGATATTTTTGATGCATATGCTTCATATACAGGTTCTAATAAATATTTCATAAGATATTGTCACTCTATCTTTGATTGTCGGAATACCTAAAGAACATTTTTCCACATTAGTTTTAGGTATATATACTCTTTTTTAAAGTTGATGTTTATATTTTTTTAGATTTTTTAGATCTTCAAATAGTTCAAATTTTTCCCTTTCTTGAAGTTTAGATATACCATCAATTCCAGCTGTTACTTTCCCTCTATTAAGTTGTGTAACTTGTCTAATTGCTAAGAATTTAGCTGCTCGAGACTTAAAGAAAAGTCTTTGTAATTTTTTTACTAATTTATAATTCTCCTTTTGTTGCGCTTTATATATTCTATGTTGCAGACGAAAACCTGTTTTCACAATTTCTTCCAAGGTAAGGTTTTCCTGTCTTCAACACATCTCTGACGAGTTGGTTGCATAAGACTTTATTTCCTTTGTACGATATATTCTATAAACCTTCGGCGAAGTTAATCACCTTCCTACCCATATTAATTCATTTGGCTTTATGATTAATTGAAGCCTACCTTATTTTCTTTCAATAAGGAGTTTTCATACTGTTTTTATTTGTTCCAATTATTTCTTCTTACTTCTTTAGACTATTACTATTTTGCCTACTCTCTACCCAGGACTGTAATTAATATTAAAAATGTCTCATACGGGTGATTTAAGAATCCTACTTATGAAATTGAGGGTTGGATCATAACTAGTACCATTAGACACTTTTTAAATAACTTAGCATTTGTTCGTCTTAGAAGTTTGCCAAGCACTACTTGAAAAATTTTAACTTCTCTTTTTGGCACTGTGACTTCCCAGCTTTAAGATAAATTGTGTTAATTGTGTTACTACAAAACTACAATCTATAGCTGTTACGGGCACTATAGGCACTTCTCCTGTCCCAAGGAGGGTTAGAATTCCACCAACGAATCTATATTAGTTAATTTATAGGGAGTTCGATCCTATAAATCCTTAAGCTATTTTTAGTTTTAAGGTTATCAGGAACCTTCTTAAACATGAGTTTTACTTAAAAACAAATCGCACTTTAACCTAGTAACTGATCTCAAGCAAATAGATTCAAGTTGTTGCTTAAATAGCTTATTTACATATTATTTCCCTACGTACGTTCACCCTAATTAAGGACTAAGCCTAAGTAGAAAAATCTATGTAAACTATTTTTGTTGATTGCACTTATTCTTACCAATATAAATTTTTACTTCCAATTACATTTACTTAAGATACAAGTTTCTTGAGATTTTAAAGAATCAGTTTTCAACAATCTTATTACTATGTTAAAAACAAATCACACATACATTCAATATTAATTAATTAAAGTGATCAGTATAATAGCTAAAAATATATTGATGAATAGTATAGTTATGTAATGATATTAAAACAGATACAAACTATATTATTCTCGTAATTGAATAGGAAAAAGAGTTTGAATATAAGCTAGTATTTTCTTTTTTTCATCTTCTACTTCGGTAGAAAGTAAGGTATCATTCATAGAACGATATGAGCATCTGAATGCAACGCTATGATGTCCTGACGGAATATTATTGGCTTGATATTCATCAAAAACTTCAATATTTTCAAGTAGTTCAAATCTTTCTTTTTTGATTGACTTTATTATATCTTGGACAGATATAGTTAAAGGTATAATTAAAGACAGGTCTTGTGTTATAATAGGATACTGAGAATACACAGAAAATGATTTAGAAGTTTCCCGTTTGGATTTAGAACTGAGCAGTACTGGATTTAAATTTATTTCAAAAACATATAAATCTGTCCCAAAAGTCTTACAAATATCAGGATGAAGCTTCGTAAAATAACCAAATACTTGATTTTTGTATAAAATGGCAACTTTTCTAGTTGGATGCATGAAAGATGGCAAATTTTCATTATCTACAGACAGTTCATATTTACCATAATCAATCTCTAAATTTAAATTTCTTAAATAAGTTTCTAAAATGCCCTTTGCTTCTGACCAACTTAATTTTCTATCTAAATTACTCCAGTTGGATTTAAGCCTATTGCCACCCATTATTACAGCAACGTGATCTTCTTCTTTCTTGGAAATGCTATTAAACACTCTACCAATTTCAAAACATTCTAAAATATGATTATCTTGCATTAAATTATAAAGGCCTACTTTTATCATATTATCTAGTAGCCTTCCTCTTAGTTTGGAAAACTCAGAACTCCATGGATTATATAATTTTAAGGAAGACAAATGGTCTTCTTTAATAAAAGAACTAGTTATAATTTCTGTAAAGCCTAATAATTTTAAAGACAATCTAGATTTTCGAATAAAGATCTCTTTTCCTGACAGCAAACTTTTAACGGGATTGTATACAACGCGACCAGTAAAATTATTAAAACCTACTAATCTACCTATTTCTTCGATTACATCTAAATAGAATAATTATATTATTTTTTGTAATGATAATTTTCTTTGTACGCTAATTGTATGATTTTATTTATAATTAGCTTGGATCTATCGATGTCAAATTTAATATAATAGTTGACTTATATTAAACGTTTGAAAAAAGTACAGATATAAAACTAGTTGATTTTTATTATTGATGTGCATGTTGACCTGGTTATGATTTTTAGTTATATCAATATATTTTATTACTTTTGAAACTTTATATAGTATGTTTAATAAACAATACTTTTGATTTGCCTACCATTTTTTATCGTTTTATTAAAGCAATAAGATTTTTTTACTATTATCATCCAATGATTAAAGCATTTCATTCAAGCAAGCTTACTATCTTGTTCGATATCTTGCAGACGATATTCTGGCACAGATACGGTCATCATTTGATCCTTACAGCTACACGCCAAGCCTAATGCATTTAATGGCTTGACTATAGATACCATATCGACTATGGAACTGTTAGTGGTTTTACCTAATACTTTGAAAATTTTGTCCACTGAAAAAGTCAGCACTGGAAAAGATAATGGTTCGTGTTTAAAGATAGTAGTACTATCAATATTACAGTTAGATAATGTTTCTAACAAATCCATAATTGCAATACATGATTCTTGCCAATGAAATATATTTGTTCCTCTTTCATGTCGTATAGAACTTGGTGAAGTTGAGAAACCTTTTTACTGCAATAGTGGTATAGTTTGAATCATTAGGGTTCTCTCTGTACGAAACACGTAGTTGAGACTTTTACCTCATACGGCTACGAGGTTTACTTTTAGATACTTTTTTAGGTGGAGAGAAAGTTCGTTTTTTAGTATATTGCACTCAAAAAGGTTTATACTTTTGGGGCATTTAAACATAAAAAAGATTTCTTTTTTTATTACTTGTTTGAATTAGTAATAAATTTATTTTTATTAGGTTGAATCGAGAGATCCATTTCATATATATTACAACTATATTATTACATAGAATAGAACTAAATATAATCAATAGACCATAATCTAATATACTTATCGGACTTATAGGATTTCCCTCTCTTTCAGATCTGTACGTGAAACTTTCACTTCATACGGCTCTCTGATTTATTAGGCTTTTGCCTTGCGCTTTTTTAACCCATGAATAGGTTGATATTCTCTGTGAAGGACCATTAGATTCTTATTTAGATTGTTTGGATGATTTCCATCTTTATTATGAAGTTCAATATGATCATCGATTACAAATTTCAAATTACAGGCACCGCATTTGAACTTTTGCTGTGTTAGTATCTTGGCTGTGGGGCCCCAATATTGTTTTTATTTGCGCTTACTCCAATAGATCCAGTCATTATCAAATGGCGATTTATTACTTTTTACAGCAACATATCCAAATAAAAAATAACTGTGAGCATTGAAGATATCCTTGATTGTATTTAATCTTTTTATCTTTGCAATAGCTCTATTCTTTTTATTAAGTTTACTATTTGCTTTCTTAACGAATTGGTAAACCCAATCATTTATTGACCATAAGTTTATTTTGGATAAGTCGCAATATTGGTGATAGTTCCACCAACCTCTATAAATTACTTTAACCTTACTCAATCGCTTGTTCAGCTTGAAACGACAATCTCGCATTACGGTTTTTATATTCTCCTTGAGATTTCTTCTGTTCTTCTTCGATGGCCAGCAAGTTAGGCATGGTTTGCTTTAACTTCAAATCGCCAACCTAAGAAATCAAAACCTTCTGTGGATAGCACTAAATGAGTTTTTGTCTCTTTGACATTTAGACCTCTTTCTGCTAAAAAAGCATCTATTTTCCTTCTAAGTTCTACAGCATCTTCCTGATTTTCTCTAATCTTCTAAAAATAAGATTAGATCATCTGCATATCGAATACCCCGTTGGACTATAGCTTATTTTTTTACTCTGACTCTATTGTAAGTATTGCAAAAATATTTCGCTGGTTGGTTCCAAATATCTTCAATGCCATGCAATGCAATATTGCATAATGAAGGAGATATAATACCTCCTTGGGGTGTTCCTTCTTCTGTACAAGCTCTTTCTTTTAATACACCCACTTTTAATGCTGATCGCAGGATTTTATGTATTTGTATTGGCAAGTCTATTAAACTCATAAGTTTTTCATGATGTAGCTTATCAAAATATTTTTCGATATCTAATTCCAGAATACGTTTTTTATAATTAGTTTCTGGTCGGCCTAGATTTGTGAAAATATTTTGCTGAGCATCCTGTGCGGATCTTCCAGGTCTAAACCCCCAAGATCCTTTTGATACATATGCTTCATATACAGATTCTAATAAATATTTCATAAGACATTGTACCACTCTATCTTTGATTGTCGGAATACCTAAAGGACGTTTTTTATAATTAGTTTCTGGTATATGTACTCTTTTTAAAAGTTGATGTTTATATCTTTTTAGATTTTTTAGATCTTCAAATAGTTCAAATCTTTCCCTTTCTTGAAGTTTAGAGATACCATCAATTCCAGCTGTTAGTTTCCCTCTATTAAGTTATATAACTTGTCTAATTGCTAAGAATTTAGCTGCTCGAGACTTAAAGAAAAGTCTTTGTGATTTTTTTACTAATTTATAATTCTTCTTTTGTTGCGCTTTATATGTTCTGTATTGAAGACGAAAAACCTGTTTTCGAAATTTCTTCCAAGGTAAGGTTTTCCAGTCTTCAACACATTTCTGACGAGTTGGTTGCATAAGACTTTCTCTCCTTTGTACAATATATTCTATAAACCTTCGGCGAAGTTAATCACCTTCCTAACCATATTAATTCATTTGGCTTTATGATTAATTGAAGCCTACCTTATTTTCTTTCAATAAGGAGTTTTCATATTGTTTTTATTTGTTCCAATTATTTCTTCTTACTTCTTTAGACTATTACTATTTTGCCTACTCTCTACCCAGGACTGTAATTAATATAAAAATGTCTCATACGGGTGATTTAAGAATCCTATTTAATGAAATTGATGGTTAGATCACAACTAGTTGATTTAGACACTTTTTAAATAACTTAGCATTTGTTCGTCTTAGAAGCTTGCCAAGCACTATTTGAAAATTTCTAACTTATCTTTTTGGCACTGTGACTTCCCGGCTTTAACATGAATTGTGTTACCACAAAACTACAATCTATAGCTGTTACGGGCACTATCGACACTGCTCCTGTCCCGAAGAGGGTTGAAATTCCACCAACGAATATATATTAGTTTTACTTAAGAACAAATCGCACTAATATAATCAATTGTATCTTGAACTTTTTTCTATAGTCAGTTCAGAGATAAACTTCCTATATCTTAAAAAATAGTTCCTATCAGCTTAAGCCTAATTTTTATTCTAAATAAAGCTAGAATTAACCGGCTTAAAACTCATAGTACTAACTCCTGAAACTCTAGCTCAAAATTAACAAATAGATTTAAATTCTTGTTCGATTCTATATTATAAACTTTAAAGATTTGTTTTAAGAAGTTTTTTAGTGGACAGTTTTTATCCTCTTGCTTATGGATAAAAATAACCATAATTTAAAAATATAACTAAAATCTATATCGACTATTAAGTTTATCTATTATTTAGTATATATCTATATAATTGTTTATCAGAATTGAATCAAATAGCTTCTATAAAAACGAGTAAACTGGTACGAAACAAATACTTCATATAACTTGCTATTTTAATTTAAAGCTTTTACTGTATCTATATTTACTTGAAGTGTATCAAAGAGAACAAACTAGTTTTGAAAAGTTAGTGCTTGAATAACTATGATATTTGAAACCTAGACCTTTAAGTTAGTTGAATAAGAAAACTTCGTCTTATACAAATATATATTTTTGTAAACCTAGCTTTCATTGCTAAAAGCTTCTTGAAGGATTTACCCCCTTACCTCTACAAATAAGACCATGTTGCTATTTTTAAGTGAATCTAAATTCGGAATATTTAAATTTCAGCAATGCATGGGAGCTGTTTGCTGTTTATTCTGAGTGTTTATACTTTTTTTACTTTTAGCATAATATATTCTTTAAATATATAATTCAATTTACCTACTATATACTTATAATGATTTTAATTTATCTATTAAATGGGCGAACAGAAGACACTCATCGTTTAAAAATAGTTCTCTAAGCTTTAATTTTACAAGTTTAGAAATAAATAAGATAAGGCACTTTTGAGGAATTCTTCGTAGTAATTTATTATTAAATACATTTAGAACAAGATCTCAATCGCAAAACTAATTATATTTTTGTTAATATATGTTTTATTTCTAAAATAGTTAAAATTACTCTATTATAACTAATAGAAACACTCAGATCTACTTTACTTTATTAAAGATCAAAGACAATTAAGAGATTTAAGTGTAAGAAACTAGGTTTCTTTATAATACTTATAATTCAACCTAATAATTAATCGCACTCTGTCCTTATGCCAACTGATCGAGAAGAACGCCTAACAGTAGAAGGATTTAAGACTATTGATTGCAGGATAATATCTTGTGTGGAATCAGAAACATCTACTTTACTATTAATTCTTATACCTGCTAATTCAATAGGTATATTATTGAAAGTAACAAGTAGATTTTTGTCAGACAGCTTAATTTGCTGATCCATATTATTATAAAATTCATCATTATCAAAAGAATGACGAACTTGAATCTCCAAATGATTGGTATTAGTATATTTTTGCAATTTATTTAGATCTACCACGCTAAATGGTTGACCATATTCTATTAAAATATAATTTAGTATAAAATTCTGATAAAATAAATTTTTATTAGACTTTACCCAAAAATCAACTACAAATATAAGTCGCCGCATGTATAGCTTTATAGGTTTTTTCTGCAAAATTCTTTAAGATCAAAAGAGTTTGTAAATTAATTATTATCATAACTAAAAAAGGTTTTTGGGCATGATTTGATCGGCAATCAAATACATAGTTAACTGTCATTACTTTATGAGTTTGATATATTTTAAAATAAGTCATATTAATTAATTATAATTGATATAAATATTAATTTCTTATTTGACAATTATTATATAATTTGATTCTAATATATTTTATTATTTGTTTTAATAAAAGAGAATCTCACTGATCTAAAATGTAAAAGTAATCATACATTAATTACATCTGCTAACAAGTTTTCAGATTCAATTCCTGCACCTTTTAGTAATGATGTTAACCAATCCGGAGAGGGTTTTAATTCTATATTTTTAATATGAGCACAAAAATATGCTTTATATAAATTTTGGGATTTATTTGTAATATTAAAATGTATATCTTGAGCTGTTTTTAATTCTAAAGGATTAGTTTTAGGGATTAAGCTGATATAAGTAACACATTACATATTTCGTTAATAACTATAAATATTCAATACTTTAATATATAGCTTATTTATTTAAATTAGTATTCAATTTTTATAAAAACTGCTATATTATTGAATGAATTAGTTAATATCTTGCAGAACCATACATATGATGCAAAGCTGTCTTTCAAAAAATGCCAATTTTTTCTATTGTTAATATTGATGCTTGATATACATACTTAAATAATTTGGATAATCTTTTTTCAATTAATAAACATTAAATGAAAATTATTTGAAATAAAAAAAGATTGGATACTATGTTTTCATTCTATTGACTTATCGTAAAGATATTTATTGACTTTATTATCACTTATATAGCTTTTCTAATTGCTTTAATTAATTTATAAATTTCTTCATTTTTATATTTCTACGCAGCTAAAAAATATAACTAAATCTTACTAATATTTTTATTCGTTATTGCAGCAATTTCTCTTGCTAAGCCACGGAGACTTAAAATATCTGGTCGATTCGAAGTTAATGCTATATCAAAAATAATATCTATCTCATTCTTGATGTCTACTTCGCGAATATCTTCAATTTCAAATCCTCTAAGAGTTAATTGATCTCCTAAATCATAAGGACTAACGTCCTGTAAATTGATTATAGTATTAAGCCAATTCCAAGAAATTTGCATACTTGTTTTTGTAGTTATATTCTATAATTTCATATTGAAACATAATAAATTATTGCTTTAAACAGCCTTAGTAAATGTTAAGCCATTATTTAAAGCATATCTTTCCATAAATCTCATAAATCTATCCCAATCTTGAGGACTTTTAATAACATATACAGATTCAATAGCCTGTGGTTTTCCGTTTATAAATTTTGCATTGACATCTTTAGTTGCCAGCTGTCCCTCTTCATCAACTAAATACATACCCGTTATTTCTCCTTGTTCACTAGTACTATTATCTAATACTTTCGGATTTGTAAATCTAAATGTTGCTGTTCCTGTATTTCCATCCCGTGACCGTGTTAATCTTACATCTGGAACTACCTCTTCATCAATACCTAAAATAAACTGGATTGCTGCCATAATTTTTCTCTCCTATTTTTTTGAAACTTAAAGAAATGATATATCTTGGTTAATATTTAGTCTATAGAAGCTATATCAGACTAAGAATCGAATCTCTTATTCCATAAAATTATATGATAACCTTAATAATAAGCCCACTCTCTCGTTTAAAGCTATATGCAAAATTTTCACCTCATGTAGCTCCTAGATTTACTTTATTCTCATATAAAACTTAGCATTAATTGCTACACATTCATTATCTAGTTAGTAAAAGAATTTTCAATTTTTTATATTTTTGAAAATGACCAGTTAGATAAAAAAATAGATTGACTATAACCTACAAAAATATGAACTTATTCATTTATCTGCTTTCTTCAAAAAAGCCCAAGTATTTCAGTAAATATTTTACCGTAGTAAAATATTATTCACCGCTATCGAGATGTCTCTTTTGTTTATTTCAATAAAGACAATATATCCTTTTCCAATATTAATTTTCTCAACTTATTTACCAACTAAATAATATTGTCTTTCTAAATACTAATAAAAACTTTGACAAATAATCTAATCGTTTTAATCTCAGAGTTATTTGGTGCTAGATAAGAATATAAGATATCTAAACATTTCGTTATATTTTTTATAAGTATATTTATGATGAGTTTTTGTATAAAATATATCCTTATAAAACAGGCTTTCATCCTTGAAAGCTTTTTCAGGAAATTACTCCGCTGCCTCCCTAATTCACTATCTAAACTATTAATTAACTCCATCAAGTAAAGTTGAGGATGCAGATAGTGAATTATTTTCTTTTTGTTCTAAATGATTATACTTTGTTACTTTAGCTAAGATATCTATCTTAATATCTCTAATCCTTTTTGTCTTTTATCAACTTAGAGCTATCTTAATTTATGATAAAAAAACTCGATAAATGATAAATTGTGATACAGCTATTTCTATAATACGTTCAAATTCAAGTATCATTGGACACTTTCAATGGACTATTCTTATTCTTCGTAACTAATTAAAAGAGCAATCTCGAAATATTCACCTGATAAAATTCTTAACACTATGGCTGCTTGACTTATACATTATTCAGTATTAATAGAAAATTCACATTCAAATCAAATATAGTATGAAAAATTATGAATCTATCTAACATTTCTAAAATATAAATCTTTACTTTATACTCACTGAAATAAAATACCTATGAAGATAAATTTTTATATACGCTCTAATGTATTTAAAATTCAAATACCGAAGGGTATGGAAACTAAAGAAATTGTATATTTTAAAGCATTAATAGGTTTTTTACCTAAAAAAATCGCACTATCATATATTATTATTAATTATAATTATTATAAAGATTTTTCCTTATTTTGGGATATAATGAATATTATCAACGTTTTATCAGTATAAAATATTTAAAAATCAAATCTACTATTCGTTCATATCATATAAAAAATTACGTTATATCATGTAGTAACTGTGACTCAATTTATTTTAATATTAATAGTTTAGCATGAATTAAACTATATTGATAGAGACTACAGTTTGTTCTTAGGTGAAATATTAATGCTTTAAAAATACACAATTTCTTTAGTTTCCATACCCTTCGGTACTTGAATATTAAACACATTAAATCATATATTTTTTTTTCTTAATAGGTATTTTATTTCTAATTGGTTACTATTGAATATTAGTCTTCAAAATAATCTAAAGGTTAAGTCGAGAAATTATATGAAAAAACAAAAATAGAATTACAAAAATAGGATTAATAATAAGTATAATATTTTTGATGAACACAAAAATTCTTTATTTAAATATACAGTGATCAATTGGCTAATAAGCTAAAGGTTAAAAAGTTGGAAAACTAAGTCCAATTGCTTAGCTAAAGTCTTCATTGAATAAGTTGCATAAAAAGATACAGTTACCTATTTCAATAATTATAAGCTTTAAGTAGTATCATTAAATATTTTGGAAGATTGCAAAAAATATGGTAATAATGCAGCTTTATATAATATCATGGTAGTATATCTACTTTAGGGCTTTAGTGTGCAAGATTATCTTTATATGTTAAAAAGCATAAGAGTATATATAATAGATGATATCTAAAATAGCTTATGTAACCATTAATGGGAAAGATTTAACTATAGCTAATCCAGCTAGAGTACCAAAATGATTGAAAAAATTGGCTATCATAAAGACACTTAAATCATTTGATCTTCAGAGAAGCTATCAAGCTAGAAGGTAGACTAAATCTTTACTGTTAGGATTTAATTTTCGTTATTTAAATATAGGATTGAGCTTAGTTTCAACTAAAACAGAATTCTTTGCTGCTGAAATAAAATTACTTAAAGATATGTCTTCTCTATTACAAGATCGATCAATCTATCATAAAATCAAAAGATAAAGATTTCGTTATTGTAAACCACAATTTCAAAATAGAAAAAGGTTGATTAACACCTTCCATTCACCAGAAGCTAGATTCGCATTGTTAGACGATTTCAAAAATTCGTATTGAATAAGTATAATATTCAAGGTGAAGAATATCAACAAGGTCGCAAAAAAATTTCTGGAAACTTCAAGTATACATTTTACATCGAAAGAATCACAGGTGTCAAAACCTAAATTGCAAAAGATATATAAAATCAAAAATATTGAAAATTCATCGTATTATATGTCGAAGCAAGAGAGGCAGAAATGTTACACCAATGATAATAATAAAGCAGTTACACTATTAGATCAATGGTAAAAAAGAAACCTGATATAAGATCTCTTAAAGATGCTCTCTTTGCGCCTACGATAAGATGTAAATTAACTGAGATTATAAAGCTATCATAGAGAATATAGAACTAATATTTCGATATAGTGCAATTTGTTCTTAAGTAAAACTCATGTTTAAGAAGGTTCCTGATAACCTTAAAACTAAAAATAGCTTAAGGATTTATGAAATTGAACTCCCTATAAATTAACTAATCTATATTCGTTGGTGGAATTTCAACTCTCTTCGGGACAGGAGAAGTGCCGATAGTGCCCGTAACAGCTATAGATTGTAGTTTTGTCGTAACACAATTCATATTAAAGCCGGGAAGTCACAGTGCCAAAAAGAGAAGTTAAAAATTTTCAAGTAGTGCTCGGCAAACTTCTAAGACGAACAAATGCTAAGTTATTTAAAAAGTGTCTAAAGATACTAGTTGCGATCTAACCATCCATTTCATAAATAGAATTCTAAAATTACCCGTATGAGACATTTTTATATTAATTACAGTCCTGGGTAAAGAGTAGGCAAAATAGTAATAGTCTAAAGAAGTAGAAAGAAATAATTGGAACAAATAAAAACAATATTAAAACTCCTTATTGAAAAAAAATAAGGTAGGCTTCAATTAATCATAAAGCCAAATGAATTAATATGGGTAGGAAGGTGATTAATTTCGCTGAAGGTTTATAGAATATATTGTAGAAAGGAAATAAAGTCTTATGCAACCAACTCGTCAGAAAATGTGTTGAAGACTGAAAAACCTTACCTTGGAAGAAATTTCGAAAACAGGTTTTTCGTTTTCAACATAGAATATATAAAGCGCAACAAAAGGAGAATTATAAATTAGTAAAAAAATCACAAAGACTTTTCCTTAAGTCTCGAACAGCTAAATTCTTAGCAATTAGACAAGTTACACAACTTAATAGAGGGAAAGTAACAGCTGGCATTGATGGTATATCTAAACTTCAAGAAAGGGAAAGATTTGAACTATTTGAAGATCTAAAAAATATAAAAAAATATAAACATCAACTTTTAAAAAGAGTACATATACCTAAAACTAATGGGGAAAAACGTCCTTTAGATATTCCGACAATCAAAGATAGAGTGATACAATGTCTTATGAAATATTTATTAGAACCTGTATATGAAGCATATACATCAAAAGGATCTTGAGGGTGTAGACCTGGAAGAGCCGCACAGGATGCTCAGCAAAATATTTTCATAAATCTAGGCCGACCACAAACTAATTATAAAAAACGTATTCTGGAATTAGATATCGAAAAAATGTTTTGATAAGATAAATCATGAAGAACTCATGAGTTTAATACACTTGCCGATACAAATGCATAAAATCTTGCGATCAGCATTAAAAGTGGGTGTATTAAAGGAAAGAGCTTGTACAGAAGAAGGAACACCCCAAGGAGGTATCTCTCCTTGATTATGCAATATTGCATGGCATTGAAGATATTTGGAACCAACTAGCGAAATATTTTTGCAATACTTACAATAGAGTCATAGTAAAAAAATTAGCTATAGTTCAACGGAATATTCGATATTCAGATGATCTGAGCTTCTTTTTAGAAGATCAGGAAGATGCTGTAGAACTTAGAAGGAAAATAGATGCTTTTTTAGCAGAAAGAGGTCTAAATGTCAAAGAGGCACAAACTCATTTAGTGCTATCCACAAAAGGTTTTGATTTCCTAGGTTGGCGATTTGAAGTTAAAGCAAGCCATGCGTTAACTTGCTGGCCATCGAAGAAGAACAGAAGAAATCTCAAAGATAATATGAAAACCGTAATACGAGAGTGTCGTTTCAAGCTTAACAAGCGATTGAATAAGGTTAAAGTTATAGAGGTTGGTGGAATTATCACCGATATTGTGACTTATCCAAAATAAACTTATGGTCAATAAATGATTGGGTTTACAAATTCGTTAAGAAAGCAAATAGTGAACTTAATAAAAAGGATAGAGCTATTGCAAAGATAAAAAGATTAAAGACAATAAAAAATATCTTCAATGCTCATAGTTATTCTTTATTTAGATATGTTCCTGTAAAAAGTAATAAATCGCCATTTGATAATGACTGGATCTATTGAAGTAAGCGCAAACAAAAACAATATTGGGGCCCCACAGCCAAGGTACTAACACAGCAAAAGTTCAAATGCGGTGCCTGTAATTTAAAATTTGTAATCGATGATCATATTGAAATTCATCATAAAGATGGAAACAATCAAAACAATCTAAATAAGAATCTAATCGTTCTTCACAGAGAGTCTCATCAATATCAATCTATTCATGGGTTAAAAAAGCGCAAGGCAAAAGCCTAATAAATCAGGGAGCCGTATGAAGTGAAAGTTTCACTTACAGATCTGAAAGAGAGGGAAATCCTATAAGTCCGATAAGTATATTAGATTATGGTCTATTGATTATATTTAGTTCTATTATATCTAATTATATACTTGTAATCTAGATGAAATGGATCTCTCGATTCAACCTTACGAAATTATGCCTAATTAAAATGAATATATTAAAATCTAATACAAGTAAGACTTTTGTAATCTGTAAACCTTTTCACAAAATTCAATGAATTAACATTCCATTAGTCATGAAATAGGTGCGCCGTAATGATCGATCTTTAAAAAAGTTTTATAATGCAAAATATATTGATCTTCGAGCCAATAAAATCGAGCCAATAAAATAGTGAAAGCTGATGATTCAAATCATGAACAGAAAATAAGAAATAAAGACCTTAAAAAGATACAAAGAACAAAAAATATTCGAAGATAAGGATATTTTTATCAACCGGAAGATTTAATAAAATACCAATCTCAAATTCATGAAGTAGGTAGAATTCAAAGTAATGGTCCGTATATAGCTAAAAAAATGGAATCTTATTGATTTGGAAAAAGATTTAGTTGTATAATATTACTATAATTCATATTGAATATACTTGTTATTGGTTCATATTGCTTTCTTTATTTGTGTATTATATTATCATATGATAGAAAAAAAAATTAATTTTTATAAAAAAGTTAATACTTGAATAAAGTAAATGTAAACTTTTACATCTTTGGAATTTGTGTAAAACAAATTTAAGATATTCGAAGAAAATCTTAAAATTTATCTATCAATCTAATCTAATTAATGGTAAAATGAATATTAACAGAACAAAATGTTCGTTTTAGTGTAGCCTAACTGTGTTAATACAAATATTATTATTGGATATAGTGCGATTTGTTCTTAGGTTAAATTGTGCTATATCATTGAAGAATAGCTTCAATCACCTAAATTACTTTAATCTTAAAAATGCATGAATAACTAGAGGCTTATCTTGATAAAAATTAAGTGATTTCATAATTTGCAAAAATATACTAAATGGTAGAAATATCTAAATTCGTCTTAATATTATAGATGATTGGTAAGACAACATTGTGTTACACTTTCAGATTTATACAATTAGATTGATTTGTTTAATTAGTATTCTTATTCATAGATTCATTGGCTGCTATAGATAATCCTTAAAGTGTTCAAAAGTGTTTTTCTCTTAACTAACCAAAGATAAAAATCTTTAAGCTATCTATAAAAGATCTCGTTTTTTATATCATATTCAGACAATTATAGGTAGATAATGGATAAAATGGATTAGACATATTTAAGATATTAGATATGCCATATTTAAAGCATCATAAATATAATATAAGCATTTAAGGCAAAAAACAAGTTAATTTTTTCATACAACTTTAAGTAGATCAATGATTAAATAGTATAACTATCTAGTGCAATCAGATAGGAAAGGGAGAAACTTCCCAGAAAAGCTTCCAACGATGAAAGCTTAGCTTACATTAGCGAACAGAACCTAAAAATTCACTTGAGTCTAATTGATTAGAAAAAGTTTTTCAAAACTATATTATATTAGAATGTATAGTTACCTGATAATACCTGCTAGTTCTAAGCTCTATTGATTACAATTTTAAGATCTTTAGTGAGTAAGGAAAGTACTGTCATTTATTCAAAACCTTGGAGAATACTATGTAAGTAAAAATATGAAAAAGACCTTTTTGTATTATATTTTCTTGACTCAAGTCGACCTATAATTTACAAACAAGTATAAAGTAAGCTTCTGAGCCGTATCAGGTGAAAGTCTTACGCACGGCTCTAACTGAGAGATTAAACAGATAATTAAGATTCCAAAATAGTTTTATTAAATAGTTTACTCGATTCTTAGTCTGGGAAAAGTTTATGATTGGTTTGAAGAGCGTTTAGAAATACAAGCAATTGCAGATGATATTGGTAGTAAATATGTACCACCTCATGTAAATATCTTTTATTGTTTAGGAGGTATTACCTTAACTTGTTTTATTATGCAAGTAGCTTCTGGCTTTGCTATGACGTTTTATTACCGTCCAACAGTAAGTGATGCATTCTCTTCTGTAGAGTATATTATGACTAGCGTAAATCTTGGCTGGCTAATCAGATCAGTGCATCGTTGGTCAGCGAGTATGATGGTATTAATGATGATACTTCATAGCTCTCGAGTATATTTAACAGGTGGTTTCAAAAGACCTAGAGAGCTAACTTGGGTTACTGGTGTAACACTAGCTGTTTTAACAGTATCTTTTGGTGTGACAGGATATTCTCTACCTTGGGATCAAGTAGGTTATTGGGCAGTAAAAATTGTAACTGGTGTACCCGATGCTGTTCCTGTTGTTGGCAGTAGTATTGTAGAACTTTTAAGAGGAGGAGTAAGTGTTGGACAAAGTACATTAACTAGATTTTATAGTTTACATACTTTTGTTTTACCATTACTAACTGCCGTTGTAATGTTAATGCACTTTCTTATGATTCGTAAACAAGGAATCTCCGGTCCTTTATAAAAATATAACATTTAATTAAAAAATTTAAGGAACTAATAACATATTATGGTGCGATTTGTTCTTAAGTAAAACTAATCTTTAACAAGATTCCTGATAACCTTAAAACTAAAAATAGCTTAAGGATTTATAGGATTGAACTTCCTATAAATTAACTAATATATATTCGTTGGTGGAATTCCAACCCTCCTCCGGACAGGAGAAGTGCCGATAGTGCCCATAACAGCTATAAATTGTAGTTTTGTGGTAACACAATTCATGTTAAAGCCGGGAAGTCACAATACCAAAAAAATAAGTTAGAAATTTTCAAGTAGTGCTTGTCAAACTTCTAAGACGAACAAATGCTAAGTTATTTAAAAAGTGTCTAATGTTACTAGTTGTGATCTAACCATCAATTTCATAAATAGGATTCTTAAATTACCCGTATGAGACATATTAATATTAATTACAGTCCTAGGTAGAGAGTAGGCAAATTAGTAAGAGTCTAAAGAAGTAAGAAGAAATAATTGGAACAAATAAAAACAATATGAAAACTCCTTATTGAAAGAAAATAAGATAGGCTTCAATTAATCTTAAAGCCAAACGAATTAATATGGGTAGTAAGGTGATTAACTTTGCCGAAGGTTTATAGAATATATTCTAAAAAGGAGATAAAGTCTTATGCAACCAACTCGTCAGAAATGTGTTGAAGACTGGAAAAACTTACCTTGGAAGAAATTTCGAAAACAGGTTTTTCGTCTTCAACATAGAATATATAAAGCGCAACAAAAGGAGAATTATAAATTAGTAAAAAAATTACAAAGACTTTTCTTTAAGTCTCGAGCAGCTAAATTCTTAGCAATTAGACAAGTTACACAACTTAATAGAGGGAAAGTAACAGCTGGAATTGATGGTATATCTAAACTTCAAGAAAGGGAAAGATTTGAACTATTTGAAGATCTAAAAAATCTAAAAAAATATAAACATCAACTTTTAAAAAGATTATATATACTTAAAACTAATGGGAAAAACGTCCTTTAAGTATTCAGAAAATCAAAGATAGAGTGGTACAATGTCTGATGAAATATTTATGAGAACCTGTAGATGAAGCATTGCATCAAAAGGATCTTGGGGGTTTAGACCTGGAAGAGCCGCACAGGATGCTCAGCAAAATATTTTCATAAATCTAGGCCGACCACAAACTAATTATAAAAAACGTATTCTGGAATTAGAAATCAAAAAATGTCTTGATAAGATAAATTATGAAAAACTCATGAGTTTAATACACTTGCCAAAACAAATGCATAAAATCTTGCGATCAGCATTAAAAATAGGTGTATTAAAGGAAAGAGCTCGTACACAAGAAGGAACACCCCAAGGAGGTATTATATCTCCTTTATTATGCAATATTGCATGGCATTGAAGATATTTGGAACCAACTAGCGAAATATTTCAGCAATACTTACAATAGAGTCAGAGTAAAAAAAATCAGCTATAGTCCAACGGGGTATTCGATATGCAGATGATCTGATCTTATTTTTAGAAGATCAGGAAGATGCTATAGAACTTAGAAGGAAAATAGATGCTTTTTTAGCAGAAAGAGGTCTAAATGTCAAAGAGGCAAAAACTCATTTAGTCCTATCCACAGAAGGTTTTGATTTCCTAGGTTGGCGATTTAAAGTTAAAGCAAACCATGAGTTAACTTGCTGGCCATCGAAGAAGAACAGAAGAAATCTCAAAGATAATATGAAAACCGTAATACGAGAGTGTCGTTTCAAGCTTAACAAGCGATTGAGTAAGGTTAAAGTAATTTATAGAGGTTGGTGTAATTATCACCGATATTGTGACTTATCCAAAATAAACTTATGGTCAATAAATGATTGGGTTTACAAATTCGTTAAGAAAGCAAATAGTGAACTTAATAAAAAGGATAGAGCTATTGCAAAGATAAAAAGATTAAAGACAATAAAAAATATCTTCAATGCTCATAGTTATTCTTTATTTAGATATGTTCCTGTAAAAAGTAATAAATCGCCATTTGATAATGACTGGATCTATTGAAGTAAGCGCAAACAAAAACAATATTGGGGCCCCACAGCCAAGGTACTAACACAGCAAAAGTTCAAATGCGGTGCCTGTAATTTAAAATTTGTAATCGATGATCATATTGAAATTCATCATAAAGATGGAAACCATCAAAACAATCTAAATAAAAATCTAATCGTCCTTCACAGAGAGTTTCATCAATATCAACCTATTCATGGGTTAAAAAAGCGCAAGGCAAAAGCCTAATAAATCAGGGAGCCGTATGAAGTGAAAGTTTCACTTACAGATCTGAAAGAGAGGGAAATCCTATAAGTCCAATAAGTATATTAGATTATGGTCTATTGATTATATTTAGTTCTATTATATCTAATAATATACTTGTAATCTAGATGAAATGGATCTCTCGATTCAACCTCTATTTTAAAAAAACCTGATTTAACTGATCCAAAATTAAGAGCTAAATTAGCTAAAGGTATGGGCCATAACTATTATGGTGAAGTGTGAACAGTAGGCTAGAATTTATCGTTGCAAAGAGTTTGATCTTGTGTATCTAGCTAAATCAGATTAAAAGCTGCACAAGAACCTATTTTGATCAATCAAAGAAGGAATGCAAACGTATCGTCTAAAAACCAAATTCAGAGTCAATTCATATTACTCAAAGAAGTTTTGTAAGGTTAATTTTAATGTGTACGGATACATTTATATTGCTTCAAATTATAAAATTTGAGCGGACTTTAAAAGCCGAATGATTTACAATGCATAAACAACCATTTCATTTACAAATGTCAAAAGTATTGATTCATTGGCCTTTTGAATAAATATTTTGTACTCTAACTATTTTACTAAAGCATGAATTTATATCGACATCCTAAGCACACAGTGCTCGATTATTACTAGAAACTGTATTATTCACTAATGATAGTAATATCTATGTGACAAGAGCTCCTATTCCATGAAGTGTGGATATAAAGGCTAAAGAATTAAACTTTTTTCTCTAACCAGATAGTCTCAAACAAATTATTAGTATGGCTTAGAAGCATACTAGCTTCTTCAGTAAAAAAATAATGATATTATAAATTAGCAACTGACCGTAATATTAGTAAGAACCAAAAAGCTCTTTATATTGTATGACACATTAAAATAGTGTTCGCTAAACTATAAGCCAACCCTAAGTGAATGAAGATTATCATTTAAATATTAATAAAGCTAAATATAATAATAAATAGTCTACTAAAAATCTAGTTTTAATAGTTCTGAATATTTCTGTTTGGTATCCTTTATTTCCTTAAGAGCCTCATGTAGTGAAAGTTGCATATAAGGTTCGAGAACAGACTATTTATCACCTTAGTGCTTAAGTTGTTGAGTTTAATCCTGCTTGGCCAAATGATTTATTATACATGTTTCCAGTATCTATATTAGGAACAATTGCCTGTTGTGTTGGTTTAGCTGTTCTAGAGCCTTCTGCTTTAGGAGAGCCTTCTAATCCATTTGCAACACCTTTAGAAATTCTACCTGAGTGGTATTTTTTCCCTACGTTTAATTTACTAAGAGTTATTCCAAATAAATTGCTAGGTGTATTATCTATGGCAGCTGTACCTGCAGGATTAATGACTGTTCCTTTCATTGAAAGTGTAAATAAGTTTCAAAATCCTTTCAGACGACCAGTTGCAATGACGATATACTTGTTTGGAACTGTTACTAGTATCTGGTTAGGTATAGGTGCAACTATGCCAATTAATCAAGCATTAACTTTAGGCTTATTTTAATATAAATTAAAGGTTGATTATGTGAATAATTGTTCATATAATCATCCTTTAATTTATATTTTAAATTCGTCAATGTAGATATGTTTATTAATATGATAATTTAATTCTTTATTTATGATAAGATAGAAATTAAATTAAATGATAAAGCCATTGATAGAAAAATTAGACACAACATTTGAATGTATAACGAAATTATTCTAAATTAAAAGGAATATATCGAAATCTCATGCGAACCATGTATTTGCAATCTTTAAACTTTTTTTAGAGAGTGCAACGAATGAAAACTTCTTGAGTCATTAAATAAGTGTGCCATAATAATCGATCTTTAGAAAATTTTTATGATGCGAAACCTATTGATTTTTGAACCCATCAAAAAGTGAAAGCTTATGAATTAAATTGTGAAAAAAAGAACTAAAAATGAATAACTTAATGATTAAAACTTAAAAGAAATTAGAGTAGATAGGATCTCTCAACGTAGAAGAAGTCTTCGAAGACATAGATATTTTTATCAATCTGGAAATTTATAAAATCAAGTAAAAGGAAGTCAAAATAAAGGTTTATATTTAGCTTTAGAAAACCCTACAACTATATCAATTAATAAAATATCACTCCATTTATTTGAGAAACTATTTTATTCTGTAATATGACCATTATTCAAAATACTTGTTATTAGCTCATATTATATTTTTAGTAAAATATTGCAAAAGATTATTAATTCAACTAAGAGATAAAGTGAAAGACCTCATTTTCGAAATATCCCATAAAGAAAAAATTCAAATTATAGACATAAGGGTAGACACAGACTATCTGCATCTTTTAAGAAGCTATTCACCAAAAAGAGTTTTAGTTGACATTACAAAAAAACTTGAGGATAAAATCAACATTTATAATATGGAGAACTAATAATAATTACTTCTTCCTGTAACAACATTCTTGGAAATAAAAAAACTTTTGGTTTGGTAGATATGTTGTCTGTTTTATCAGACATATTAATTTGGATACTATCTAACGTGACTTTGAGACACAATGACAAGCTTTTTAATACAAATACGAATTTAAACATTCAATATTGAAACAAGATGTTCTGCTTCAATATTTATAAAAAAGAAAAGAAGTATTGACATATACTCAAATATAGACTAAAATGTAGTTATAGTTGATTTCAGAATTAAGTACAGCCCCCATCGTCTAGAGGCCTAGGACATCTCCCTTTCACGGAGGTAACGGGGATTCGAATTCCCCTGGGGGTACTAAAAATAGTATAAATTAAATACATAAGATAACACTATGGAAATAAACTTAATTATAAATAAATTAAACAGATATGGCATTAAGAACTAGACTAGGAGAGATTTTAAGACCTTTAAATTCTGAGTATGGTAAAGTAGCTCCAGGATGGGGCACAACTCCTGTAATGGGGACTTTTAGTGAAACTTATAAACACAATAAATAGAATTTTATGGTCTGATTGCTACTCACCAGGGTTTTATAAAATTTTCACTCACATTAATAATAATAATACAATAAATTTCGCTCGCATAAACAATAAAAGTATGTGAAAATATTATATTTTATTAAATATATTTTAAGTAGATAAGTAGAATAGAAGAGATTTTTTCAAATTAGTGAAAATTTAATATTGGTAAAGCACTCAATAAGTAATTGAAATTAGAATATTTGCTAGTTTCACTGGATTATTATATTATCTATGCAAACAATCCCATTGTCTTAATAGTATTTTTTACTGATCGAAAAAGTAGAATGAGTTATAAAAAGATTTAAAAAAATAGCAATTTAGTCAATCCGGTTTTACATAAAAAGAAGGATTATAAAGATAAATGTTAGTATGCTTAACATAAGATATTTCTTTTAACAATAACAGCCTAACTTTTTAGTTAATAAGTAAAGTGCGATTTGTTCTTAAGTAAAACTAATGTTTAAGAAAGTTCCTGATAACCTTAAAACTAAAAATAGCTTAAGGATTTATAGGATTGAACTCCCTATAAATTAACTAATATATATTCGTTGGTGGAATTCCAACCCTCCTCAGGACGGGAGCAGTGCCGATAGTGCCCGTAACAGCTATAGATTGTAGTTTTGTGGTAACACAATTCATGTTAAAGCCGGAAAGTCACAGTGCCAAAAAGATAAGTTAGAAATTTTCAAGTAGTGCTTGGCAAACTTCTAAGACGAACAAATGCTAAGTTATTTAAAAAGTGTCTAATGATACTAGTTGTGATCTAACCATCAATTTCATAAATAGGATTCTTAAATCACCCGTATGAGACATTTTACTATTAATTACAGTCCTGGGTAGAAAGTAAGCAAATTAGTAATAGTCTAAAGAAGTAAGAAGAAATAATTGAAACAAATAAAAACAATATGAAAACTCCTTATTGACAGAAAATAAGGTAGGCTTCAACTAATCATAAAGCCAAATGAATTAATATGGGTAGGGAGGTGATTAACTTCGCCGAAGGTTTATAGAATATATTGTACAGATGAGATACAGTCTTTTGCAACCAACTCGTCAGAAATGCGTTGAAGCCTGGAAAACCTTACCTTGGAAGCAATTTCGAAAACAGGTTTTTTGTCTTCAACATAGAATATCTAAAGCGCAACAAAAGGAGAATTATAAATTAGTAAAAAAATTACAAAGACTTTTTTAAAGTCTCTAGCAGATAAATTCTTAGCAATTAGACAAGTTACACAACTTAATAGAGGGAAAGTAACAGCTGGAATTGATGGTATATCTAAACTTCAAGACAGGGAAAGATTTGAACTATTTGAAGATATAAAAAATCTAAACATCAATCTTTAGAAAGAGTATATATACCTAAAACTAATAGGGAAAAACGTCCTTTAGGTATTCCAACAATCAAAGATAGAGTGGTACAATGTCTTATGAAATATTTATTAGAACCTGCATATGAAGCATATGCATCAAAAGGATCTTGGGGTTTAGACCTGGAAGAGCCGCACAGGATGCTCAGCAAAATATTTTCATAAATCTAGGCCTACCACAAACTAATTATAAAAAACGTATTCTGGAATTAGATATCGAAAAAGGTTTTGATAAGATAAATCCTGAAAAACTCATGAGTTTAATACACTTGACAAAACAAAGGCATAAAATCTTGCGATCAGTATTAAAAATAGGTGTATTAAAGGAAAGAGCTCGTACAGAAGAAGGAAAACCCCAAGGAGGTATTATCTCTCCTTTACTATGCAATATTCCATGGCATTGAAGATATTTGGAACCAACCAGCGAAATATTTCAGCAATACTTACAATAGAGTCAGAGTAAACAAATCAGCTATAGTCCAACGGGGTATTCGATATGCAGATGATCTGATCTTCTTTTTAGAAGATCAGGAAGATGCTGTAGAACTTAGGAGGAAAATAGATGCGTTTTTAGCAGAAAGAGGTCTAAATGTAAAAGAGACAAAAACTTATTTAATCCTATCCAGAGAAGGTTTTGATTTCCTAGGTTGGCGATTTAAAGTTAAAGAAAACCATGCGTTAACTTACTCGCCATCGAAGAAGAATAAAAGAAATCTCAAGGATAATATAAAACCGTAATGCAAGATTGTCGTTTCAAGCTTAACAAGCGATTGAGTAAGATTAAAGTAATTTATAGAGGTTGGTGGAATTATCACAAATATTGTGACTTATCCAAAATAAACTTCTAGTCAATAAATGATTGAGTTTACAAATTCGTTAAGAAAGCAAATAGTAAACTTAATAAAAAAGATAGAGCTATTGCAAAGATAAAAAGATTAAATACAATTAAGGATATCTTCAATGCTCACAGTTATTCTTTATTTGAATATGTTGCTGTAAAAAGTAATAAATCGCCATTTGATAATGACTGGATCTATTGGAGTAAGCGCAAACAAAAACAATATTGGGACCCCACAGCCAAGACACTAACACAGCAAAATTTCAAATGCGATGCCTATAATTTGAAATCTGTAATCAATGATCATATTGAACTTCATCATAAAGATAGAAACCATCAAAACAATCTAAATAAGAATCTAATGGTTCTTCACAGAGAATGTCATCAATATCAACCTATTCATGGGTTAAAAAAGCGCAAGGCAAAAGCCTAATAAATCAGGGAGCCGTATGAAGTGAAAGTTTCACGTACAGATCTGAAAGAGAGGGAAATCCTATAAGTCCGATAAGTATATTAGATTATGGTTTATTGATTATATTTAGTTGTATTCTATGTAATAATATACTTGTGCTATAGATGAAATGGATCTCTCGATTCAACCAAATCTAGTTTATAACTAAAAATCATCTAAAGACTCCTAAGCGACTACATAAAAGTTAGATCAAATTATAGTTTACTATCTAAACTAGAAAGAGAGACGTTTATTCCATATTTTTTTAGTAAACTGTCTAATCTCAGCCTGTTGTTGTTCCTATTATTTCTACTTATTATATTACAAATTTATAACTCTTCATTGATTTTAGAAAATGTTGACGTTGATTGGGTACGATCGATATTAATAATCTGTTTCACAATAAAAAAATCACCTGCAATAGACAGTATTATTTAATTATAAAATACGAAAGTCCATATACATAATAATTATTGGATAAGTGAGATTTGTTCTTAGATTAAAGTGCGATTTGTTCTTAAGTAACACTAATGTTTAAGAAGGTTCCTGATAACCTTAAAACTAAAAATAGCTTAAGGATTTATAGGATTGAACTCCCTATAAATTAACTAATATATATTCGTTGGTAGAATTCCAACCCTCCTCGGGACAGCAGAAGTGCCGATAGTACCTGTAATGCGAGATTGTTGTTTTGTGGTAACACAGTTCATGTTAAAGCTGGAAAGTCACCGTACCAAAAAGATAAGTTAAAAATTTCCAAGTAGTGCTTGGCAAACTTCTAAGACGAACAAATGCTAAGTTATTTAAAAAGTGTCTAATTAGACTAGTTGTGATCTAACCATCAATTTCATAAGCAAGATTCTTAATTTTAATATTAATTACAGTCCTGTGTAGAGAGTAGGCAAAATAGTAATAGTCTAAAGAAGTAAGAAGAAATAATTGGAACAAATAAAAACAATATGAACACTCTTTATTGAAAGAAAATAAGGCAGGCTTCAATTAATCATAAAGCCAAATGAATTAATATGAGTAGGAAAGTGATTAACTTCGCCAAAGGTTTATAGAATATATTGTAAAAAGAAGATAAAGTCTTATGCAACCAACTCGTCAGAGATGTGTTGAAGACTAAAAAACCTTACCTTGGAAGAAATTTCGAAAATAGGTTTTTCTTCTTCAACATAGAATATATAAAGCGCAACAAAAGAAGAATTATAAATGAGTAAAAAAATTACAAAGACGGTTCTTTAAGTCTCGAGCAGCTAAATTTTTAGCCATTAGACAAGTTACACAACGTAATAAAGGGAAAGTAACAGCTGGAATTGATGGTATATCTAAACTTCAAGAAAGAAAAAGATTTGAACTATTTGAAGATCTAAAAAATCTAAAAAAATATAAACATCAACTTTTAAAAAGAGTATATATACCTAAAACTCATGGGAAAAAACGTCCTTTAGGTATTCCAACAATCAAAGATAGAGTGGTACAATGTCTTCTGAAATATTTATTAGAACCTATATATGAAGCATCTGCTTCAAAAGGATCTTGGGGGTTTAGACCTGGAAGAGCCGCACAGGATACTCAGCAAAATATTTTCATAAATCTAGGCCGGCCACAAACTAATTATAAAAAACGTATTCTGGAATTAGATTTCGGAAAATGTTTTGATAAGATAAATCATGAAAAATTCATGAGTTTAATACACTTGCCAATACAAATGCATAAAATCTTGCGATCAGCATTAAAAGTAGGTGTATTAAAAGAAAGAGCTCGTACAGAAGAAAGAACACCCCAAGGAGGTATTATATCTCCTTTATTATGCAATATTGCATTGCATTGAATATATTTGGAACCAACCAGCGAAATATTTCTACCATACTTACAATAAAGTCAGAATAAAAAAATCAGCTATAGTCCAACGGGGTATTAGATATGCAGATGGTCTGATCTTCTTTTTAGAAGATCAGGAAGATACTGTAAAACTGATAAGGAAAATAGATGCTTTTTTTAGCAGACAGAGGTCTAAATATCAAAGAAGCAAAAACTCATTTAGTCCTATCCACAGAAGGTTTTGATTTCCTAGGTTGGCGATTTGAAGTTAAAGCAAACCATGCGTTAACTTGCTAGCCATCGAAGAAGAATATAAGAAATCTCAAAGATAATATAAAAATCGTAATGCGAGATTATCGTTTCAAGCTTAACAAGCGATGGAGTAAAGTTAAAGTAATTTATAGAGGTTGGTGGAATTATCACTAATATTGTGACTTATCCAAAATAAAGTTATGGTCAATAAATGATTGGGTTTACAAATTTGTTAAGAAAGCAAATAGTAAACTTAATAAAAAGGATAGAGCTATTGCAAAGATAAAAAGATTAAATCCAATCAAAGATATCTTCAATGCTCACAGTTATTCTTTATTTGGATATGTTGCTGTAAAAAGTCATAAATTGCCATTTGATAATGACTAGATCTATTGGAGTATACGCAAACAAAAACAATATTGGGGCTGCACAGCTAAGATACTAACACAGCAAAAGTTCAAATGCGGTGCCTATAATTTGAAATTTGTAATCGATGATCATATTGAACTTCATCATAAAGATGGAAACCATCAAAACAATTTAAATAAGAATCTAATGGTTCTTCACAAAGAGTGTCATCAATATCAACCTATTCATGGGTTAAAAAAGCGCAAGGCAAAAGCCTAATAAATCAGGGAGCTGTATGAAGTGAAAGTTTCACTTACAGATCTGAAAGAGAGGGAAATCCTGTAAGTCCGATAAATATATTAGATTATGGTTTATTGATTATATTTAGTTCTATTCTATGTAATAATATACTTGTAATATAGATGACATGGATCTCTCGATTCAACTTATGAAACTAAAAAAACACATGAGTGATTAGGTATCAATAATATAGTGCGATTTGTTCTTAAGTAAAACTAATGTTTAAGAAGGTTCCTGATAACCTTAAAACTAAAAATAGCTTAAAGATTTATAGGATTGAACTCCCTATAAATTAACTAATATATATTCGTTAGTGGAATTCCAACCCTTCTTGCGACAGGAGAAGTGCCGATAGTGCCCGTAACAGCTATAGATTGTAGTTTTGTGGTAACACAATTCATGTTAAAGCTTGGAAGTCACAGTGCCAAAAAGATAAGTTAGAAATTTTCAAGTAGTGCTTGGCAAACTTCTAAGACGAACAAATGCTAAGTTATTTAAAAAGTGTCTAATGATACTAGTTATGATCTAACTATCAATTTCATAAGTAGAACTCTTAAGTCACCCGTATGAGACATTGTACTATTAATTACAGTCCTGGGTAGAGAGTAAGCAAATTAATAATAGTCTAAAGAAGTAAGAAGAAATAATTGGAACAAAGAAAAACAATATGAAAACTTCTTATTGCAAGAAAATAAGGTAGGCTTCAATTAATCATAAAGCCAAATGAATTAATATGGGTAAGAAGGTGATTTACTTCGCCGAAGGTTTATAGAATATATTGTATAAAAGAGATAAAGTCTTATGCAACCAACTCGTCAGAAATGTGTTGAAGACTGGATAACCTTACCTTGGAAGAAATTCCGAAAACAGGTTTTTCGTCTTTAACATAGAATATATAAAGCGCAACAAAAGGTGAATTCTAAATTAGTAAGAAAATTACAAAGACTTTTCTTTAAGTCTCGAGCAGCTAAATTTTTAGCAATTAGACAAGTTACACAAATTAATAGAGGGAAAGTAACATCTGGAATTGATAGTATATCTAAACTTCAAGAAAGGGAAAGATTTGAACTATTTGAAAATCTAAAAAATCTAAAAATATATAAACATCAACTTTTAAAAAGAGTATATATACCTCAAACTAATGGGAAAAAACGTCCTTTAGGTATTCGGACAATCAAAGATAGAGCGGTACAATGTCTTATGAAATATTTATTAGAACCTGTCTGTGCAGTATATGCATCAAAAAGATCTTTGAGGGGGGAAACCTGGAAGAGCCGCACGGGATGCTCAGCAAAATGTTTTCATAAGATAAATCATGAAAAACTCATGAGTTTAATACACTTGCCAATACAAATGCATAAAATCTTGCGATCAGCATTAAAAGTAAGTGTATTAAAGGAAAGAGCTCGTACAGAAAAAGGAACACCCCAAGGAGGTATTATATTTCCTTTATTCTGCAATATTGCATTGCATGGCATTGAAGATATTTGGAACTAACTAGCAAAATATTTCTGTAATACTTACAATAGAGTCAGAGTAAAAAAATCAGCTATAGTCCAACGGGGTATTCGATATGCAGATGATCTGATCTTCTGTTTAAAAGATCAGGAAGATGCTGTATAACTTAGAAGGAAAATATATGCTTTTTTAGCAGAAAGAGGTCTAAATGTAAAAAAGGCAAAAACTCATTTAGTCCTATCCACAGAAGGTTTTGATTTCCTAGGTTGGCGATTTGAAGTTAAAGCAAACTATGCGTTAACTTGCTGGCCATCGAAAAAAAATAGAAGAAATCTCAAGGATAATATAAAAACCGTAATGTCAGATTGTCGTTTTAAGCTTAACAAGCGATTGAGTAAGGTTAAAGTAATTTATAGAGGTTGGTAGAATTATCACCAATATTGTGACTGATCCAAAATAAACTTATGGTCAATAAATGATTGGGTTTACAAATTCGTTCAGAAATCAAATAGTAAACTTAATAAAAAAGATAGAGCTATTGCAAAGATAAAAAGATTAAATACAATCAATGATATCTTTAATGCTCACAGTTATTCTTTATTTGGATAGGTTAATGTAAAAAGTAATAAACCGCCATTTGATAATGACTGGATCTATTGGAGTAAGCGCAAACAAACACAATATTGGGACCCCACAGCCAAAATACTAACACAGCAAAAGTTCAAATGCGGTGCCTGTAATTTACAATTTGTAATCGATGATCACATTGAACTCCATCATAAAGATAAAAACAATCTAAATAAGAATCTAATGGTTCTTCACAGAGAGTGTCATCAATATCAACCTACTCATGGGTTAAAAAAGCGCAAGGCAAAAGCCTAATAAATCAGGGAGCAGTATGAAGTGAAAGTTTCACGTACAGATCTGAAAGAGAGGGAAATCCTATAAGTCTGATAAGTACATTAGATTATAGTTTATTGATTAGATTTAGTTATATTCTATGTAATAATATACTTGTAATATAGATGAAATGGATCTCTCGATTCAACCAGGTGCCGAAATCTTAAGCACACGACATGAAAAGCATGTTTTTATTATTTAGAGCAAATCGATTACTTCGCTTCTCATATTAGAAATAATTTTAATAGTTTCTAATTAAGTTTTAAAATTACTATTTAGCACTACATGAGTGTTTAGCTTAATAAGATTACAAGATACAATAACATGTTTAACAAGTAGTCCTGTATTTAGCTCTTTATAATTTACTCAATAAAATTCTTAAACATTGTCCAAAAAAACTTGACTTCAGACTGATAGAAACGTTTATCCGCTAGTTACCATAAGTCTCATTTAGTAGTTGGCACAGCGAATTAAATATACTAATATATGAAAACAAAGGTAATCAAAACAACAAACATGCAAGACACAAATAAAACATGATGAACAGTTTTTCTTTTCATCACTTAACTCTCAATTTATTTAGATTAGCGATGGAAAAGACCAACTACATAATCTGATAGGAAAGGAAGTAAATTCCTATATGAAGCTTTCTACAATGGAAAGTAGAGCTTACAAAAAATATTTTTAATATAATAGATAGTGTATCAATTTTAACAAATTTAAACAGATATCTTAATGACTACATGACTATATCATTTTTTACATGCAATAAATTTTAATATTTTTTCACTAGATGTCTAAAATATTAATTTTAATGCAAGATTTTTAGCTATCGTGTAGTTTACACAAACTAAAGCTCTGAAATACTCTAAAAAAAGAATTAAATTAAATACATTACATATTAATATAGAAATTACTTCATAGTTTTCTTTGTTTCAAAAAAGATGCTTGATGTAAAATTAGAAACAATTTTTTCCTGAGATAAGTCTAAAAATATAAATAAATAAAATATTATAAATTGTATTATCTGTCAAGCTTAATCATAATATTCTCAAAGATATTTTGTCTGAACCGGCATCAGAGATAATAAACTTATGATTATAATGCATCTTATGATCATTACTTTAAAATTGATTAATTTTCTTTCAAATAGCTAAAATACTAAAAACAATACGATAAGATTTTCAAAGACTAAAAAAAATCTTTTTTTATCTGATATCTTACCATTAATTAAAATTCAGAGATAATTAGGAAAAAACGTAACATATCAAAAAAAGTTTAGGACAACTAGAAAAATGAACTGAATATACTTATTCGTTTTAATATTGCTTGAAACTAAAAACAATTATACACTTTAGCATATATACTTTATCAAAGAGATACAATTAAAAAGGTTAAGAAAACCATAATAGCTACTAAACGATAGCTTAAAGTGGAAAAATTTAAAGTTATAATGTGACGTCATTTCCTTCTCTATCTTAAGTTGTTGTCGATAGCGAATGGGATATGATAAGCTGAATTAATAATTTAATTAATCAGCTCCTAAATGTCATGCTTATATCTTAAATAGTAAAAATTTACTTTCATAACAACTATGTTACATCTTTATTCAAACATTAAAAAAGAAAAATTATAAAAGATGAGACTTTATGACTTATTATTATACTCAATTTCATGATAAAGATTATAAAAATAAAAAGATAAAAGATATACTCAATATATGTTTGAAGGAAACTTAACATAAAAATAATTAGTAAGCTTAAGAGCCGTATGAGGTAGCAGTCTCACTTACGGCTTTCAAGAGAAAGAAAGACTTTTAAAAAAAATGAAATAATTTTACAAAATGTGTCTTTCAATTCTATCTAGTTTGAGTGAATATTTTTTATGCATGGTGAGAAGATCATTTATAATACTTAACTATCTAGCATTATAACCAGTTGCTGACAACTTTATACATTTTTGATAAGCTACTCAACTATTAATATATTTATTTGTATTTTAATAATAGTCGATTTGTCATTTTTTTATGATAGGAATAATAGGTGAGATTTAGTTTTAGGCAATTCGATATTTTCATTAAGTATAATTTGTGAAACTTATATAGCCTAGAATACTTTAATATTTAATAAATTAAAGTTCCTTAAATGTTTAAAATCGTAATAATATTGAATAGAACTTAAATTATCTCAATCATAGGAAGATCAAAATATCTTTATTAAGTATAACTTAAGGTATCTTCAATTAAATTACCAGGAAAAATCTGTCAAAAGTATCATATCCTAATAGTACAGAAACTTATTTCAATAAGATTTACAAACTCTGTACAAATTATCCAAGCTTTCTTATTAAGCTTATGCTTAGATAAATTATGATCACTTGAAGTTAATAATAGGTAAATAGGATTTTATTGCTATTTCTGTAATGTATCTAAGGTAATAAAATACTAAACATTTAAAATTAAAATCAACGAGTTATTATATAATGCTCAATCTTAAATATTCAAGATATAGTTGAGCACGTCGCTAATATAGTATAATTCGGCTAGGCAGGAGAGAAATTTGTCTGAAAAGCTTTCAAGAGTCAAAGCAAGACTTACAAGAATAAATGACATTATTAATTTACAAGATCTTAAGTTTATCATTAAAAAAATTTAGAACTAATGTCTTAACTTCTATCTAGTATAGAGATAGTCGGATAGTATAAAATCTATCTCTTCCTATAAATTTTTCGAGTTCTTGAGCTTCATAGAATATTAAAATTAGATAAATTTATCAACTTAACATTACAGCGTGCCAGTTAATATACACAAGATGTATTAAATAAATAGTAAATAAAGCATAATAGAAAGTCTTTTCGTTATAAAATATTTACGCTTACGGATATACTTATAGATTTAGAACTGGAGAATAAAAATAAGTAATATTAAAAAGCTATACTAGCATTAAATATAAATGAAATGCAAAATGAATAAATTCCTAGAATTTTATACAAAGTTAAAGAAGTATAATAAACATTATATGAATTTGCTAAGATAATAGTACAAGATAAGAACAATCTAGAAAGAATAATGAAATTAAATAAAGTTAATTAATATTTGATCTACAAAAATCATTATCAGCAAAATGAAAATATATATAAACTCGATTGAAACATTTCTAGTTGTGAATATATAGCAAACTATGCTGATAACGATGAGGTCTTATGAGCTAAGCGCAAACATAGACTACTTATTATTATGAGATCTTAAATAATAAAATGATTCAGTTCAAATAAAATTTATATAAGTTAAGTTTTATAATTAATCGTAATATTAAATAACAATGTATGAATGATAATTATGAAAAATCTATAAATTTAATACAATCAGTATTATTTAAAAATCTTATTTAAAAATGCTCACGAAGTAAGTCTAAAAGCCATATAAGATAAAAATCTTACATATAGTGTTTATTTTAGAGGAGAACTTTAAGTTATAGTACGATCCTATACAATTAGTTATCCGACTTTGTCAGGGAAAAATATAACACCAAACGAATGATTATCAGACATCCTTTTCTTTTATCATGTAAATTAATTTATATGCTGAGTCGTATCAATATAAAACATTGATATACGAAACTATAAGAGAGAGTATTCTAAATTAGTCTCATATCTCATCTTAACACTACTTTAGGTACTTAATTGAATGATAAAATCAATAGGAAAATGTTTCTCTTCCTATTGATTTTATCATTTAATTACACTATTTAGATACAGTAGCTACTTCCGATAATTCTTCTTCTGCAAAATTATTAGTATTAACCCCACTATAGTTTACATTATCAAAACGTACAACTACTGGATATCTAATCCCGCTCTTATCAACAGTTGCAACTGTTCCTACTTGTTGATACCAGTAAGACTCTTTTCGTAAAATTTTAACTTTAGATCCTTTTTGAACCATAATATTATAATAAAATAAATAAAAACTTAGGTAATAATTAATAAGAATACTACTTATTCAGGAATAGTATATTAAATATATTAAGATATATTAATAATTGTTTTATAATCAATTATAACTTTTATTAAACACAAATTTGCCTATATTTTTTAAATGATGTTAGAATGATTAAAGAGTTAAATAAGCGCTCTAATTTTTTAATTCTTCTAGGGATTATAATTCTCAAATTCTAAAGTAAAATCTATTTCTATTTCATTTTATCTAAAGTTCTGATATAAAGATTTCTTTATAGCTTTATAATTAGTCTTTATCTAATTAATTATATTATATATATGAAATATGATGGAACAAAAGACTAAAAAGTTATAGTACTATAGATACAAAGCTAATAAAAAAGATAACATATTTGTTATTGCGCATTTAAATTTTTATGGCGTGATTAGTCAATGTACTATAAGCCTTGAAATGCGCGAGGAGATATATGTTTATTAATATAAACCAATGACTAACAAGGTACTTAAACAGCAAAATTAAAATAACCTAGTGTGCTACTTTAATGTGCTACTTTAATTTAATATATAATTTATAACTAAGTAATTCTTGACGAAAAGGGTTAGTAGCAAATAATTTTTGTTGAGATATTTAATATAAAATTTTATACCTACTACTGTAACTAAGTTCTTGCAAAATTATACATCGAAAATTCGTCAGTTTTTATTCTAATCTACCATGCTAAAATTTATAAAAAATTACTTTTAAAGTGGATACTGTCTGATATACTTTTTTTTGAATAAATTGTTTAAGCTAATTAATACCCAAAACTTCAGTTTTTCTAAAAATTTATAAGGTTGGAGATATTGCCTTTGCGCCTATTACTATATTGTTCATATCGTTATATTAATTTATACTAACTAGTACTTGAGCTCCTAATAAATTATGGATGTAGAACGAGGCTTTATAGCGGATAACATTCTAGTTTATAAATTAAGAATAAAAATCTAACAAGAATATCCATTGAAAATTTTCTTTAAATATATAAATATGATACTATGTAGTAATGGATAAAAACCATTCCAATCCGATCGTAAAGAAATTATATTAGTATTAAATACTTGAAAACTAAAGTCGAAATTTTATCTTTAGCCTTAAATTTACTTTGCTAGATTGACAAGAATATCTTTATCAAGAATAGAATTAAAACGATATTAAAAGTTTATATAATTTACTTAAGGAGTATAACACAATGAAAACATCTTGGAAAACCATCTTATTATGGTTTTTACCCTTTTTTGTAATCGGATTTTTTTTATGGCAAGTATTTTTTACTTCCAATAATTCCGAAGTAGGGAAAAATGTTGCTAGTTCTAAAATGACTTATGGTCGTTTTTTAGAATATTTAGATATGGGATGGGTAAAGAAGGTTGACTTATATGATAATGGACACACAGCTATTGTCGAAGCCATAGGACCTGATTTAGGAAATAGGATTCAACAAATTCGAGTAGAATTACCTGTTAGTGCTCCTGAGTTAGTCTCTCAACTAAAAAAAGCTAAAGTTGATTTAGACGCTCACCCTCAGAGCAATAGAGCTACCATTTGGAATATTTTGGGGAATTTATTTCTTCCTTTAATACTAATAGCAGGTTTAGCACTATTATTTCAAAGATCTGGGAATTCTGCAGGAGGGACAAATTCTGCGATGTCATTTAGTAAGTCGAAGACTCAAGTACAAATAGAAACAAATACGGGCGTAGTATTTGATGATGTTGCTGGAGTAGAAGAAGCAAAAGAAGAGTTTCAAGAAGTTGTAACATTTTTGAAAAGACCTGAATCTTTTACAGCAGTTGGTGCTTCTATTCCAAAAGGAGTATTATTAGTAGGTCCTCCAGGTACTGGAAAGACTTTATTAGCAAAGGCAATTGCAGGTGAAGCAGGAGTTCCTTTCTTCAGTATATCTGGTTCGGAGTTTGTCGAAATGTTTGTAGGTGTAGGGGCATCTCGAGTTAGAGACCTATTTAAAAAAGCAAAAGAGAATGCTCCATGCATTATCTTTATTGACGAAATTGATGCAGTAGGACGCCAAAGAGGTGCGGGTATTGGTGGAGGTAATGATGAAAGAGAACAAACTTTAAATCAGCTACTTACGGAGATGGATGGATTTGAAGGTAACACAGGTATTATTGTCGTTGCTGCAACTAATAGAGCGGATATTTTAGATGCTGCTTTACTACGACCTGGTCGATTTGATAGACAAGTTACAGTAGATGTTCCTGACTTTAAAGGAAGACTTGCAATATTAGCTGTTCATGCAAAGAACAAGAAGATGGCTCCGGAAGTATCTTTGGATGCTATTGCACGCAGAACACCAGGTTTCTCAGGAGCAGATCTAGCTAATTTATTAAATGAGTCTGCAATTCTTACAGCTAGGAGAAAGAAAATAGCAATAACCTTATTGGAAATAGATACCGCAATCGATAGAGTAGTGGCGGGCATGGAGGGTACGCCTTTAATAGACAGTAAAAGCAAAAGATTAATTGCTTATCATGAAATTGGACATGCCATTGTAGGAAGTTTATTGAAACACCATGATCCAGTAAAAAAGGTTACTTTAATTCCTAGGGGACAGGCTCGAGGCCTAACTTGGTTCCTACCTGCTGAAGAGCAAAGTTTAATTTCTAGAGCACAGATTTTAGCGAGAATCATAGGCGCTCTAGGTGGTAGAGCTGCTGAAGAAGTAGTTTTTGGAGATGTTGAAGTAACAACAGGAGCAAGCAATGATTTGCAACAAGTAACATCTTTGGCTAGACAAATGGTTACTCGATTTGGAATGTCTGAAATAGGTCCTCTATCTTTGGAAAATCCAAACGCTGACCCTTTTTTAGGTAGAAGTATGGGAGGTCGTTCTGCATATTCAGATCGAATTGCAACAAATATTGACATGCAAATACAGACGATTATTCAACAATGTCATGAAATAGCTATTCAAATTATCAAAAACAATAGAGTAGTAATAGATCGATTAGTTGATGTCTTAATTGAAAAAGAAACTTTAGATGGAGAAGAATTTAATCAAATTATTGCAGAATACACAGTGTTACCCGAAAAATTAACATATATTTCTCGCCTATAAGTTATAGTCAAATTGAAAATAATTTGTGAGAGGTCTATTAGATATAAATATCTAATAGACCTCTCACAAATTATTTTTAATTCGACTATGCAACATTAATAGATCTCATAGTCATATAACGTAATATATTTTCATCAAATTTTACTTTTTTTGACACTTGTTGAATTACTAAACCGTTTCCTTCATAGTTCACTTGTACAAAAATACCATCATGATATTGTTTAATAGAATAGATAAGATGTCTTCTTCCTCTATTTTGAATAAATATATTTTTAGCACCATTATTTATTAATAAGCCTTGATATTCATTGATTAGTTCTGTAATACTTTCTTCAGACAAATCTGATTTCAGTATTAAAATAGTTTCATATTTATTGAGTGTTAATTTTTGTTTTACAATAGTCATTATAGCGTCCTCTTTTTATTTGTTAATATATGTCTTATGTATGTTATTAAACGAAACTAAAATTTTGCATCTGTATGGAATTTAGCTGCTTCCGATATAATAGGGATCTCTGCAAAATCTCCTTTCAATGCTTGATTAACACTATAAATAATCATAGAAACAAACATCAAAAATAATGCATTATAAATTAAAAGTCCATACAGAGTATTAATTAGCTGTTGTGGTAAATACCTTAATACTGTTGTGATAAATCCCATAAACAATACCAGTAAAATAGATTGTAAAGCATTGAACTTTACAAACTTACTTACGGGAAAAAGATTGTGAGATCTGATAAGTAGTAAATAAATTGCAAAAAAAGCAATTATACCTATCCATGGATACATGAGATAAATATTTACTGGATTAACTAAAGTTTTTTGATAAAGTCCTATAAATATAGGAGGATATTTATCTAAAATAGGCTTCCCAAGCTCAGCAAAAACTTGCACTAATGGATATGAATATGGGATTGCAGCCCCTATTCGCGCAAGTGCAGAAATAGTAGAGCCTGCTGCATAAAACTTAAAAGTTCGATATAGAAAAAAGCCTATAAATATAAGGAGGATGATAATAAAAACTATAAGAAATAAAAAGTATATATTCATGATAGTTATGTTCAAAAAAGAAAAATATATATAATTACAAATTTACAAATAAATTAAAGTGTATTTATTCTATAACCAATCGACTTCGTGTATAAACAACATTTTATGACCGATTAAAATTTAATAAGCTACAAATATAATATTTAAATATTATATTTAATAGATTCTTTGATTTGTAAAATAATTTAATACTGATACATATATTAGTATATTTAAGACTAAAAATCAAATTTATTAATGATTAGGTTTTGTAAACCACCCGTACTTATAGAAGAGAAGCTTCTTCGACAATGGATCTACAATGACAATAAGTAATCAAGCTCAAAAGTTCATTCTAGCCTCGTATATAATTTACTTAATTAATTTAAGCAGATTATAACTGGTATTTAAGCTTTTTAATACCTAAGTTATTATAGCTACATCTAGAACATAATTGAGAACTTAGATAATTAGAAGATGATGTAATGATATTTTAATTGTGCCAATTAGACTTATCTTTAAGTATTGTTCAAAAGGTATGCTAAGAAGCGTCTAAAATTTCTTGGGCTAATTTATAAATTTTGAACAAAAAAACCCTAAAGCTTTAGATTTTTGGTTTTTCAGCCCTAATCGTGTAGGTAATATTTGATAGTTTTTAAACTAACGTTTCTTGTAAAACATAAAAAATATCCATGAGACTAAGTTGTTGTAAACATACGTGATTATTAGGAGTTTTCTATTTTTTAAATGTTGATTTTACCTTCAAGTTTTTTACAATGTCAACTGCATCTCTTATGAGAGGATAGCTTCTTAAAAGATGAAGATGGTATTTGTCTACCCCTATTTCTATAATTTGAATGTTTCGATCATAGTATATTTTGCAAATAATATTTTTAATTTTATCAGCTAATTGAATTAAGAATCTTTTATGATATAACTAAATGGCAAACCTGTTGGGCGATATACACTCTCCCAAACAATTATAAAAGCATAGGAATTCTGCGAAAAACATTAAGAAAGATGTCTTGATTAACTGAATACTGCACAATTTATTGACAAGACATAGAAATAGTTTGATTGTTATCCTCCATTCAACGTAAGTTAAATACACATTTTCGAATTATTAAAAAAATTCAATTCACTTATATTAATATGTATTAAATAAGTTTTTTTAAAAGATATAAAAGTTATAATATAATTATAAAGTTTTTACATCACAATTCATTATAATATTAATATTTTCTGCATACTATGATTTGTATACATAATTTAATTTCTATACAATTGTTAATACTAGTAGAGATATTATACAAATAGCGATCTTACCAATCAGTTCATATATTAAAAAGTTAATTTAATAAATCATAAATTATGGAAACCGCAACTATACTAAGTATTTTCATTTCTAGTTTATTATTGGGTATCACTGGCTACTCAATATATACTGCTTTTGGACCTAATGCTAAAAATTTAAGAGATCCTTTTGAAGGTGTGATACAAGCATAATTTGTTTAATTATATATGTATTGATCGATTAACACAAATTATTTTTGATATTTAATGTATTTTTTTACTTCTATAAGAATTATAGTAAATAGATAACTTAAATAACTTGATTTTCACAAAAAGTTAACATAACAGTTATTATCTATATGAATAATTGTATCATTAAAAACAATAATCAAGCCAAATTTAATTGACACATATATTTGAATTTTTCTATATATTATATATATGCTTATAGTGCGATTTGTTATTAAGTAAAACTAATGTTTAAGAAAGTTCCTTATAACCTTAAAACTAAAAATAGCTTAAGGATTTATAGGATTGAACTCCCTATAAATTAACTAATATATATTCGTTGGTGAATTCCTACCCTCCTCGGGAGGCGAGAAGTGCCGATAGTGCCCGTAACAGCTATAGATTGTAGTTTTGTGGTAACAAAATTCATGTTAAAGCCGGGAAGTCACAGTGCCAAAAAGATAAGTTAGAAATTTTCAAGTAGTGCTTGGCAAACTTCTAAGACGAACAAATGCTAAGTTATTTAAAAAGTGTCTAAATATACTAGTTCTAATCTAACCATCAATTTCATAAATAGAATTCTTAAATCACCCGTATGAGACATTATAAGATTAATTACAGTTCTGGGTAGAGAGTAGGCAAATTAGTAATAGTCTAAAGAAGTAAGAAGAAATAATTGGAACAAATAAAAACAATATTAAAACTCCTTATTGACAGAAAATAAGATAGGCTTCAATTAATCATAAAGTCAAATGAACTAATATGAGTAGAAAGGTGATTAACTTCGCCGAGGGTTTATAGAATATATTGTATAAAGAAGATACAGTCTTATGCAACCAACTCGTCAGAAATACGTTGAAGACTGGAAAACCTTACCTTGGAAGAAATTTCGAAAACAGGTTTTTCGTCTTCAACATAGAATATATAAAGCGCAACAAAAGGAGAATTATAAATTAGTAAAAAAATTACAAAGACTTTTCTTTAAGTCTCGAGCAGCCAAATTCTTAGCAATTAGACAAGTTACACAACTTAATAGAGGAAAAGATTTGAACTATTTGAAGATATAAAAAATCTAAAAAAATATAAACATCAATCTTTAAAAAGAGTATATATACCTAAAGCTAATGGGGAAAAACGTCCTTTAGGTATTCCAACAATCACAGATAGAGTGGTACAATGTCTTCTGAAATATTTATTAGAACCTACATATGAAGCATATGCATCAAAAGGATCTTGGGGGGTTAGACCTGGAAGAGCCGCACAGGATGCTCAGAAAAATATTTTCATAAATCTAGGCCGACCACAAACTAATTATAAAAAAACGTATTCTGGAATTATATATCGAAAAAGGTTTTGATAAGATAAATCATGAAAAACTCATGAGTTTAATACACTTGCCAAAACAAATGCATAAAATCTTGCGATCAGTATTAAAAGTAGGTGTAGTAAAGGAAAAAGCTTGTACAGAAGAAAGAACACCCCAAGGAGGTATTATATCTCCTTTATTATGCAATATTGCATTGCATGGCATTGAAGATATTTGGAACCAACCAGCGAAATATTTCTGCAATACTTACAAGAGAGTCATAGTAAACAAATCAGCTATAGTCCAACGGGGTATTCGATATATAGATGATCTGATCTTCTTTTTAGAAGATCAGGAAGATGCTGTAGAACTTAACAGGAAAATAGATGCGTTTTTAGCAGAAAGAGATCTAAATGTCAAAAAGGCAAACACGCATTTAGTGCTATCCACAGAAAGTTTTGATTTCCTAGGTTGGCGATTTGAAGTTAAAGCAAAACATGCGTTAACTTGCTGGCCATCGAAGAAAAATAGAAGAAATCTCAAGGATAATATAAAAACCGTAATGCGAGATTGTCGTTTCAAGCTTAACAAGCGATTGAGTAAGGTTAAAGTAATTTATAGAGGTTGGTGGAATTATCACAAATATTGTGACTTATCCAAAATAAACTTATGGTCAATAAATGATTGGGTTTACAAATTCGTTAAGAAAGCAAATAGTAAACTTAATAAAAAGGATAGAGCTATTGCAAAGATAAAAAGATTAAATACAATCAAGGATATCTTCAATGCTCACAGTTATTCTTTATTTGGATATGTTGCTGTAAAAAGTAATAAATCGCCATTTGATAATGACTGGATCTATTGGAGTAAGCGCAAACAAAAACAATATTGGGACCCCACAGCCAAGATACTAACACAGCAAAAGTTCAAATGTGGTGCCTGTAATTTGAAATTTGTAATCGATGATCAAATTGAACTTCATCATAAAGATGGAAACCATCAAAACAATCTAAATAAGAATCTAATGGTTCTTCACAGAGAATGTCATCAATATCAACCTATTCATGGGTTAAAAAAGCGCAAGGCAAAAGCCTAATAAATCAGGGAGCCGTATAAAGTGAAAGTTTCACGTACAGATCTGAAAGAGAGGGAAATCCTATAAGTCCGATAAGTATATTAGATTACGGTTTATTGATTATATTTAGTTCTATTCTATGTAATAATATTCTATGTAATAATATACTTGTAATATAGATGAAATGGATCTCTCGATTCAACCAAAGCGATACAAATGCAATATGATAAGAATTATATAAAAAGCAAATTATTTTATCCAATCATATATTATAACTAAATTTATAGGTAATATAAATGATCATTTAAACAAAAACATGTTATATACTATCTAGTAAAAATCATCTATTAGATAGATAACTATTAATAAAAAAGTAGATAACAGTGAATATTATATAAACTATTAAGTAGAATCTATTTATAAGATATTTTCTAAATATCATAATGATATATGATTTCTTCGTTGAATATACGATGACATCAAGAACAGTGTTTAAGGAATTTAATATTTTATCATTTCATATAAACTTAAGCTACTGTTTTGAATATTCTAAAGTTGTGATTTTCATATTTAAATATTCAGAACAAGCTATAAAATTAGTAAGTAATTGGCACAAATATTTTGCAGAATATGTAAATAATAATACATCACACAATCTAATTTGATTATATGCGGAGCTAAAATTTGGTTAATATTAATATGTCAAAATAAATTTAAGTCAATGGGCATATTTAAAATGAATTCAAAGATGCAAATAATAATTCATTATGATCTTTTTATATATTAACCATCTAATTGATAATTTGCTTTTTTTCAAATTTATAAATCGTATACAGAGATTATCTATCGATACGAATTTCAAAGCAAAAAATTTATAATATATTAAATTTTTTATCAAAAGAAATAATTATTTATCGTTTTAGTGTGATTCGTTCTTAGGTAAAGGTGCGATTTGTTCTTAAGTAAAACTAATGTTTAAGAAAGTTCCCGATAACCTTGAAACTAAAAATAGCTTAAGGATTTATAGGATTAAACTCCCTATAAATTAACTAATATATATTCGTTGGTGGAATTCCAACCTTCCTCGGGACAGGAAAAGTGCCGATAGTGCCCGTAACAGCTATAGATTGTAGTTTTGTGCTAACACAATTCATGTTAAAGCTGGGAAGTCACAGTGCCAAAAAGTTAGAAATTTTCAAGTAGTGCTTGGCAAACTTCTAAGACGAACAAATGCTAAGTTATTTAAAAAGTGTCTAATCATACCAGTTGTTATCTAACCATTAATTTCATAAGTAGGATTCTTAAATCACCCATATGAAACATTTTCACATTAATTACAGTCCTGGGTAGAGAATAGGCAAATTAATAATAGTCTAAAGAAGTAAGAAGAAATAATTGGAACAAATAAAAACAATATGAAAACTCCTTATTGAAAGAAAATAAGGTAGGCTTCAATTAATTATAAAGCCAAATGAATTAATATGGGTGGGAAGGTGATTAACTTCGCCGAAGGTTTATAGGATATATTGTACAAAGAATATAAAGTCTTATGCAACCAACTCGTCAGAGATGTGTTGAAGACTGGAAAACCTGACCTTGGAAGGAATTTCGAAAATAGGTTTTTCGTCTTCAACATAGAATATATAAAGCACAACAAAAGGAGAATTATAAATTAGTAAAAAAATTACAAAGACTTTTCTTTAAGTCTCGAGCAGCTAAATTCTTAGCAATTAGACAAGTTAAACAACTTAATAGAGGAAAAGTAACAGCTGGAATTGATTGTATATCTAAACTTCAAGAAAGGGAAAGATTTGAACTATTTGAAGCTCTAAAAAATTAAAAAAAATAAACATCAACTTTTAAAAAGAGTATATATACCTAAAACTAATGGGGGCAAACGTCCTTTAGGTATTCCGACAATCAAAGATAGAGTGATACAATGTCTTACGAAATATTTATTAGAACCTGTATATGAAGCATATACTTCAAAAGGATCTTGGGGGGATCTAAAAGAGCAGCACAAGATGCTCAGCAAAATATCTTCATAAATCTAGGCCCACCACAAACTAATTATAAAAAACGTATTCTAGAATTAGATATCGAAAAATGTTTTGATAAGATAAATCATGAAAAACTCATGAGTTTAATACACTTGCTAATACGAATGCATAAAATCTTGCGATCAGCATTAAAAGTAGGTGTATTAAAGGAAAAAGCTCGTACAGAATAAGGAACACCCCAAGGAGGTCTTATATCTTCTTTATTATGCAATATTGCATTGCATTGAAGATATTTGGAACCAACCAGCGAAATATTTCAGGAATACTTACAATAGAGTCAGAGTAAAAAAATAAGCTATAGTCCAACGGGGTATTCGATATGAAGATGATCTGATCTTCTTTTTAGAAGATCAGGAAGATGCTGTAGAACTTAGAAGGAAAATAAATGCTTTTTTAGCAGAAAGAGGTCTAAATGTCAAAGAGGTAAAAACTCATTGCGTCCTATCCACAGGAGGTTTTGATTTCCTAGGTTGGCGATTTGAAGTTAAAGCAAACCATGCGTTAACTTACTGGCTATCTAAGAAGAACAAAAGAAATCTCAAGGATAATATAAAAACCGTAATACTAGATTATCGTTTCAAGCTTAACAAGCGATTGAGTAAGGTTAAAGTAATTTATAGAGGTTAGTGGAATTTTCACCAGTATTGTGACTTATCCAAAATAAACTCATGGTCAATAAATGATTGGATTTACAAATTCGCTAAGAAAGCAAATAGTAAACTTAATAAAAAGGATAGAGCTATTGCAAAGATAAATAGATTAAATACAATCAAGGATATCTTCAATGCTCACAATTATTCTTTATTTGGATATGTTGCTATAAAAAGTAATAAATCGCCATTTGATAATGACTGGATCTATTGGAGTAAGCGCCAACAAAAATAATATTGGGGCCCCACAGCCAAAATACTAACACAGCAAAAGTTCAAATGCGGTGCCTGTAATTTGAAATTTGTAATCGATGATCATATTGAACTTCATCATAAAGATGGAAACCATCAAAACAATCTAAATAAGAATCTAATGGTTCTTCACAGAGAGTATCATCAATATCAACCTATTTATGGGTTAAAAAAGGGCATGACAAAAGCCTAATAAATCAGGGAGCCGTATGAAGTGAAAGTTTCACGTACAGATCTGAAAGAGAGAGAAATCCTATAAGTCCGATAAGTATATTAAATTATGGTTTATTGATTATATTTAGTTCTATTCTATGTAATAATGTACTTGTAATATAGATGAAATGGATCTCTCGATTCAACCAACCATAAGCTAAAAAAGACTCATCTTAGCTTTAACAATAACCTTAGCTACTGCTATAAACGTAGATTGGTGAAAAGATATATTCTTTGATATAAATTAGAACATTTTATAGTATAGAATTTTTATAATTTATATAGTTAATGATACGTATAATATATTGCCAAGTAAAAAATAATATTATTTTTAATGCTTTTTGAATTCTCTAATTCACCCTGAAAATTTTAATATTAACAACAACAGATAATACTTGCTTAATTATAATGACTAGTAAAAGTAGAATAACCTTGCAGTATCTTAATAATGACTAAATAAAACAATATCTATATTCAGTGGATTCTGAAAGAATTATCTAAATTTTAAGAACAATTTAAAATGATATGCAACTTTATCATATAAGCGATATTATAGTCTAGTATAATAATGTTAAGATATTAAGAACAAAAAAACTATTTGAACAACTTCCTTTTTAAGTAAGAGAAAATAAATTAATCAGCTTTATTTTAAAAATAGATAGGAAAACGAATTATTTTGTTAACAACTAATTAATAATACTTAATTGAGTTTATAAAGATACATATACGGTAAAGAGACTTTTTGTGATAAAAATAGCCATCTTATTAACTAAAGAAGATTATCAGATTTATTAGTTTGGTTTTTTACATAAAGTATAATCATTTTATTCATATAACTGATAAATTATTGGCCACTAAAAAAGTTATTTAACTTAATATTAACAAAAAAGATAGTCTTAAGTGTATGATATTAATTAAACTTAGAGCTTTATGAAATAAAAGTTTCACTTATAGCTCTCAATGAGCGAGCATTATGTATCTACACTAAAATTAATAAAGCATGTTATTTTTATTTCTTTTAATAATAAAACAATTAAGGCTCTACTCAAACTAAATAAGTTGTTAAAATCATCTTAATTTAATAGCATGGTACGTTTTGTTCTAAAAGAAAATCATTCAGAATTCACACAAAAGATTTTCTCAGCCTAAATTGCCTAAAGTGTTTTCACATGTTTCTTGGAAGTCTATTGTATCATTGGAAAGGAGACTATACTGCAATTGAAAGCACAAATGAATGTTTAAATTAATTGACTAAAGCAAATTTGGACCTTATTAAGATTATCTACAGCCTGCTAGGCAGTATGAATATATATCTTTTTTTATCATTAATATTTACTTATATTTAAATTAGGAGTAAAAAAAAGACAAAAAGTATTAGCAGTCTTATCTCTTTAGTTAATATACTAATAAGTTACTAGGAAAAGTGCGATTTGTTCTTAAGTAAAACTAATGTTTAAGAAAGTTCCTTATAACCTTAAAACTAAAAATAGCTTAAGGATTTATAGGATTGAACTCCCTATAAATTAACTAATATATATTCGCTGGTGGAATTCTAACCCTCCTCGGGACGGGAGCAGTGCCGATAGTGCCCGTAACAGCTATAGATTGTAGTTTTGTGGTAACACAATTCATGTTAAAGCCGGGAAGTCACAGTGCCAAAAAGATAAGTTAGAAATTTTCAAGTAGTGCTTGGCAAACTTCTAAGACGAACAAATGCTAAGTTATTTAAAAAGTGTCTAAAGTAACTAGTTGTGATATAATCATCGATTTCGTAAATAGGATTCTTAAATCACCCGTATGAGACATTTCTATATTAATTACAGTCCTGGGTAGAGAGTAGGCAAATTAATAGTCTAAAGAAGTAAAAAGAAATAATTGGAACAAATAAAAACAATATGAAAACTCCTTATTGAAAAAAAATAAGGTAGGCTTCAACTAATCATAAAGCCAAATGAATTAATATGGGTAGGAAGGTGATTAACTTCGCCGAGGGTTTATAGAATATATTGCACAAAGGAGATACAGTCTTATGCAACCAACTCGTCAGAAATACGTTGAAGCCTGGAAAACCTTACCTTGGAAGAAATTTCGAAAACAGGTTTTTCGTCTTCAATATAGAATATATAAAGCGCAACAAAAGGAGAATTATAAATTAATAAAAAAATTATAAAGACTTTTTTTTAAGTCTCGAGTAGCTAAATTCTTAGCAATTAGACAAGTTACACAACTTAATAGAGGGAAAGTAACAGATGAAATTGATAGTATATCTAAACTTTAAGAAAGGGAAAGATTTGAACTATTTGAAGATATAAAAAATCTGAAAAAATATAAACATCAACCTTTAAAAAGAGTATATATACTTAAAGCTAATGGGGAAAAACGTCCTTTAGGTATTCCAACAATTAAAGATAGAGTGGTACAATGTCTTATGAAATATTTATTGGAACCTATCTATGAAGCATATGCATCAAAAGAATCTTAGGGTGGAGACCTGGAAGAGCCGCACAGAATGCTCAGCAAAATATTTTCATAAATCTAGGCCAACCACAAACTAATTATAAAAAACGTATTCTGGAATTAGATATCGAAAAATGTTTTGATAAGATAAATCATGAAAAATTCATGAGTTTAATACACTTGCCAAAACAAATGCATAAAATCTTGCGATCAGTATTAAAAGTAGGTGCATTAAAGGAAAAAGCTCGTACAGAAGAAGGAACACCCCCAAGGAGGTATTATATCTCCTTTATTATGCAATATTGCATTGCATGGCATTGAAGATATTTGGAACCAACCAGCGAAATATTTCAGCAGTACTTACAATAGAGTCAGAGTAAACAAATCAGCTCTAGTCCAACGAGGTATTTGATATGCAGATGATCTGATCTTCTTTTTAGAAGATCAGGAAGATGCTGTAGAACTTAGAAGGAAAATAGATGCGTTTTTAGCAGAAAGAGGTCTAAATGTCAAAGAGGCAAAAACTCATTTAGTCCTATCCACAGAAGGTTTTGATTTCCTAGGTTGGCGATTTGAAGTTAAAGCAAACCATGCGTTAACTTGCTGGCCATCGAAGAAAAATAGAAGAAATCTCAAGGATAATATAAAAACCGTAATGCGAGATTGTCGTTTCAAGCTTAACAAGCGATTGAGTAAGGTTAAAGTAATTTATAGAGGTTGGTGGAATTATCACAAATATTGTGACTTATCCAAAATAAACTTATGGTCAATAAATGATTGGGTTTACAAATTCGTTAAGAAAGCAAATAGTAAACTTAATAAAAAGGATAGAGCTATTGCAAAGATAAAAAGATTAAATACAATCAAGGATATATTCAATGCTCACAGTTATTCTTTATTTGGATATGTTGCTATAAAAAGTAATAAATCGCCATTTGATAATGACTGGATCTATTGGAGTAAGCGCAAACAAAAACAATATTGGGGCCCCACAGCCAAGATACTAACACAGCAAAAGTTCAAATGTGGTGCCTGTAATTTGAAATTTGTAATCGATAATCACATTGAACTTCATTATAAAGATGGAAACCATCAAAACAATCTAAATAAGAATCTAATAGTTCTTCACAGAGAATGTCATCAATATCAACCTATTCATGGGTTAAAAAAGCGCAAGGCAAAAGCCTAATAAATCAGGGAGCCGTATGAAGTGAAAGTTTCACGTATAGATCTGAAAGAGAGGGAAATCCTATAAGTCTGATAAGTATATTAGATTATGGTTTTATTTAGTTCTATTCTATGTAATAATATACTTGTGCTATAGATGAAATGGATCTCTCGATTCAACCATTCACAAAAGGGTCCAGTTGAAATATTTCTTTAACTTCTGAAACAAAGCTCTAAACATCGATAA